ATAGTGAATATATCTTTAATCTTATATATAAAAGAAAAAAAAACCCATCTAATTATGACGATCCAGTACTAAAATTTTTAACCAATTACAAAATAACTCTTCTAATATCTGTTTAATTAATAATTTTGAGTCTTTTGGAAAAAATCGAAAATTGTATAATGGTCCTATCAATACTCATCCTTTTAATATAAAGTTAAAATGAATTATATATTCAAAAAAAATAAAAGACTCGTTTGAAAAAAAATTAACATCCCATTTTTCAAAGTTGAACAAAAAATATCATCTTTCTATTTTATAAAAATTGGATCAAAATAAACCATTGAGATTTTACCCATTTCATATTCATCTCACTACCAAGAGACCAACGTTCCAAGCAAGAGAATATCGGAGGAAAAATATACTATAAATAGAGTGGTTTTTATAAAATCATTATAAAAATAGCTTTAAAATTATTGCTTTAAATAATTCTATTTCTTTTACACAACCTCGAAAAAATCATCGAAAAAAGCCGAAAGCTTTCCTGAAACCCTTTTAAACTCGAGTATTCCTCTAAAGCAAAAATTATTTCTTTTTATTTTATATCAGATTTTCAAAAATTTTCGTTCAAAAAATGAAATAATTTTTATATTATACTTATTATTTTATTTTTGTTTGGTTTCGACAAAATTTGCAACAAAGAAACATGGCAAATGGAACATAAAATTCAGGAAATTACTAATCTTTCCTTGAATGGTTCCTTCGATTTGCTATAATTCTATTTCTCGTTCCGTTTTGACCTTTTTCAAATTTAAATGATCCATTTATTCTTCCGTTTCTTTTTCTGCTGTTTCTTCTATCCATCAATCTCTTTCCATTCATCAGCTCTCATTTATCAGTTTCTATCCATATAAAATGAATAAGAGAAAGGTAGATGGATGAAAAAGATAGATGAATGGAAAAAGAGATACATCGATGAAAAAAGACTAAAAATAATTCATTATTCTCCATTTCCCGCGCTCAACTTGGTCGAGACAGAAAGAATTGATAGATTCTTTGAAACTCCTCCAAAAGAGAAAACTCAAAGCCAAACTTTGCAAAAATATAATAAAGAGGAGCCATATGATAAATATTTTGTTTCAAGTCTGTTTTGGATAGTAGTTTTGCATGGTCTTGAAGGTCTTGCATGGTCTCTTTGCATGCAAAGAGACCGGAAATGCAAAGAGACCGGAGATGCAGAGAGACCGAAGATGCAAGGAGACCGCTATCCAAAAAAAGACGACGCAAGCTACAAAACAAAGTAAAAACAGAACAGTAAAACAAAAAATAAAAAAAATTTTAAAAAAAAAATCTTTTTATAGTCATTTAGACTTAGTTTCAAAAAAACAACATATTTTTTACTTAAAAAAACTATATTATTTCATAAATAATTATCAAGTATTATGGTATCCATATAGCATTTTAGCCAAAAATTTTATTTTATTTAAATTTTCATTTTCCCAAAATTTTATTAAAACTAGTCTCTGTCGTCGAATATCAACCGGTATTCTTATTTCCCACCGAGAAAAAGAACACCGATTGGGTATTTTGACGAGATAGTTTAGAATTAGAAAAAATTTACAAATCTTCTTTTATTTCAAAGTTATGCTCGGATATTTTTAAAAAACAGAATTCTTTGCAGCTTGCGTCGTCTTTTTCTTCCATGCTTTGCATTAAAATGCAAAGGGCAGTGGTAAGCTTAAAGCTCCAATAAAACCAGAATAAAATAAATATTTTGAATCGTTTTTATTCCCGATTTTTCTTTATCTTTTGTAGTTTTCCTTCAATGAATTAAAATAGAAGGGTTTAAGAAAACCACTCTAAATAGTTGTCAAAGAAAGATAGCAAATAATTTATTATCTGCTACTCTTCTTCGATATATTAAAAATAGATGAAAGGAGATAGCTATTGAGTCACGATTTTTACTTCACATCTTTGATCTTGAGAAGAGATCGCTTGCAAAGAAACTAGCAAAATTATTTCCTTCCATTGATTACAGATCAATTAAAAATAGCATTTTCTTCCCTGTAAAAAAGAATACCAACCGAAATTGGTCAGTGGATGGGTTTTATTCCTCAAGAGCTTGGGTATTTACGACCCAAAAACTTATTTCTTTACGATATTTTTTTTTGAATTTTTGATTGAAATTGGTCCTTTCGTCTAGTTCCTTCGTCTGGTCCCTTTACAAGGAAAACAACCGGATATGCGAAGGGACCGAATATGCAAAGGGACCAAATATGCGAAGGTATCGAATATGTGAAGGGACCGAGTATGCAAAAGGACCGGATATGGGAGAGAACTGTACGAGGGAACCATTTAAGGGGACCATGCAAAAGAATCTTTTTACCGGTGGGAAAAAGGAATACCCGTTGAGTATTTCGAACGGTACAATGAAAGGTATAAAAAAAAACGCAATATATAGCTTGAATGGCGCGCCCGCTTTCCACTCTTTTATTTATAAAGAAAGGCAGAAAGCCGGTCTAAAGTCAAAGGCTTATAGATCGTTTGGCAATGATTATCTACCATTAAAAAAAAGATTTCGCCTGATGGCTTTATCTGAAAGGGAGAGAACAAATAAAAAATCCATTGTTCCTTATTCGGTTTTGCCTTTAAAAAGAACTACAAAGAATAAAAAAAAAATTATGGAACAAAGGAAAAACGGAACAGTAACAAATAACCATTTATTTGACATGACAAAAGAATCTTTTGCTCAATGGGTTAACTTTAATGAAATTTTATTAAAATGAGTAATAAATCAATTTCAGAAATGTCATCAACTGATAAAATTCCAAAATTAGTTCTCTAATTCGATTAAAAATTTTATTATTATTTTAGAATTTTTAGATGGTATCAAATCTTTATCTTCAAAAAAAAATTTTTTTCAATGAGTTTTAAATATTAAACGTTTATCAAAGGCTTCCTTTGGTTTTTTTAATGAATATCAGTTAAATTGACAAAAAAAACAAAGAATACAAAAACGTTTTCAAGAACAAAAATGGATTATAGTTGCAAAAACTGTTTTTTCAAAATTATTAAAACAAAGTAGTTATACATGAAATTCTAGACTTATCGATAAATTAAACGACAATTTAGGACAAAATAAGATTAAAAATCCTCTCGGCAGCTATCTCGCTTGAGACCAAATAAAATACGATTCGAAGAAAAAAAATAAAAACTTTAAAAACAGTCTTTATCTGTCTCGGCCAAAATATCTAACCGATATTTCTTTATGGAAAAAATATTCTGCCGGATTTACCAGCTTGCGTCCTCGTGTTTTAGATATTCAAAAAAAGACCAACAAAAAAAAACAAGTTTTCCCTCATTCTGCATTTCATAGGGAACAACAAATAAAGCTCTATTATCAGTGGAAAAAGAATATTTTGGGTGGAACAGTCAGAAAAATTTTAAAAGATACAGTTTTTAAAAAAATGGCTAAATTATTATTTTTTAATTGGGAATATACAAACAATAGAGTAATAAATATATTATATAGAAATCATGAAAACGATACTTTTTATTATTCTTATGATTATTTACAATTATATAAAACAATTCAAAAACCTTTTATTTTCAATAAAAAGTTTAATAATGCTAGATAGAGCTTTACTACGGCCGGGTCGTTTGAGAAATAAAATTTTTTGTTTAAATACAATAATTTCTTCAAAAACTGAACTGTCCCGTTCGAAATACCCAACCAGTATTCCTTTTTTCCATGGAGAAAAAAAAATACCGGTTGGGTATTTCAGACGGGTTTACCATAATTATCTTCTCCGTTCCGGATCAGATAATTGCAGAAAAAAGACTAGCAAAGGTAAAAAAAGACCTTATCGTAAAAAAGATTCCTCTAATATTCTATGGTCCAAATCTTTTAGTCTCAAGCATATCAATCTATTTTTTCCTGAAAAGCGAAAAAACAAAACGAATCAAATCATTATAGTAAACCCAAAAAACCACCAAATTTACCACACAGTCCCTTTTTTGAAAGAAGGGCTAGACAAAAGAAAACGGGACAGTTAATCTTAAAAAAATTTTAAATATAAATATTATTTTTTTGAAAACTAATATTTCCCGCTTTTTTAAAAAAATTTTTCATTACTGTACCGTCCTATAACTCATAGTTCTTTAAACCATAGGGCACAGGGCGTGGAATGAAATTTAATACCTCAAACTCTACATAAAGATTTTTATCTTATCGTAAAAATCTTTAAAGACAAAACCAAAATCTGAAATCAAAACCACAATCGAGTTTAAATTCTCATTTGAGTTTATTAATTAGCACTCCATTATTTTATAATAAAAATAAAAAAACACATTATATCGAGTTATTACAACGACAAAAACAAATTTTAATTAAAAAATATATTAATGTATCAATTTTTGATTATTATAATTTTTATTCTTTGCAAAAAGCTGATTTTCAAAAATTGATAGGTTCATTTTTTTCTTTTGAATTATTTTACGATAATATTTTTTCTTTTGTTTTTTTCTCGTCTTTTTTGAACATGCCTTTTTATAAAAAAAAAGACGTGTTAAAAAAAGACGATGAAAAAACAAACAGAATAAACAAAAAAAAACATTTTTCGAATGATCTTTATTTACCTCCACACTTTGTATGGTCTCCTCGCGAGGGGACCATGCAAAATGAGGCAGTGGATCTCCAAAAAACGACCACGGAAGCTCCAAAGAGTGCTAAAAAAAAATAAATTTACCAAATATAGATAACTTTAACCAGATCCTTTATTCTCACGAAAAGACATTTAATAATCCATTTCTTATATTTCAAATGTGGATAACATCGAATGAAGAATCAAATGAATTATTCAATATATTTGTTTTTTTAAGGATTTATAATTTATTTTTTTGAAAAATTATTTTGAAAATACAAAAAAAATGTTTATTAAAATCATTTATCTCTCATAATTATTTGGCCGGTTCCATATTAGATAATTCTAGGAAAACACTCGACAAAAGCATATTCTTTTTGCTCAGAAAACGGTGCAGAAAAAGAATACAGAAAAAACTAAAACTATTTAAATGAAACAACTATTAAAATTGCTACCCTTATAAATATTTAATATTTTCTCATTTTTATTATTATATTCGTTCTCATTTGAAACTTTAGCAGTTTTAATACACATTATGTTTAAACTTGAATACAACCAAAGTAAAACAATAACCCACCCTTTTTTCGCTTTTCATCGTCGCTCTATTTTATCTTCATTTCTTTTTAAATAGACAGAGAGAATAAAAATTCCTATATTTCGGCGTTTTAATTCTTCAACGCCGACTTTTTCTCTGGTGGTAAAAACGCGATATATATTGCATTTTTGCTTTCTCCCCGATGGGAAGAAGAAAAGCTTTTAGATCCGCGCATTTGATCTATCAAAGATAGATCCAATGCAGGCACGAGGCCAAAAGCCTATATATGGCAGAAAAAAGGAATACTATTTGGGTATTTCTGATCAAACGTACAATATAAATTTTAATACAATGTAAAGTCAGCATGTATATTAAATTTGAAATATAAATTATCAAAAAAAGTCCCTGAACAAAAGAAGTCTCCATACTTCAAAATTTTTTCACCACTCTTTTTCGAATCTTAAACAAAGAAAATATTCTATTTTGTCTAAAATATGATCCTCTTGCATACAAAAAAAAATTTCCTCTTGCGATTCTAGAAAAGAATGACGCAAAAGCAAAACAAAAGAAAAACTGCTTTAACAGTTTCTTGGTCCATTAAACAATAATTATTTCTTTTATCGATTTTTATCGAGGAAAGTAAATTGCAAAGCGACTGGTGGATTTCATTAAATAGCAGGTATTTTCTTTGATTTAGTAGATGCTTGATATTCCCACTTAATGTGAATAAAAATATCATTTGAATATTTCGAATGCAAATCATAATAATTATAAATAAAATTATTATCTGCCTTTTTTTTCATCGATTTTTTATCAATGTAAAGAAATCAATGAAAACATTTCCTTACCCGGAAAAAAAAGGAAAAATTTTTATTCTCCACCCGGGCAAAAAAATAAAAGTCTTTATAAAAGAAACTGATGGTGCAAAATCTATCAGGGTAATAAAAAATAAAATAAATACAATGGGTCAAAAAACATCTCCAATTGGTTTTAGATTAGGTATAACACATCAACATCAATCAAATTGGTTTATCGATCCTAGAAATGGATCAATGAAAAAATTATCCATATTTAATTATAGAAGATAAATTAATTCGTGATATAATAAATAAAAATTTCCAAATTTATACATTTCTCATATTTTAATAACGAGACAACTTGAATCTTACAAAACGTTAATTTAAAATGAAAATACAAATTTATACTCATAACAAAAACTATTGATAAATAGTATAAATCCTTATTTATTTATAAAAAGAGCTTATAGAATCAAAAAGCACAAAATAATAATATTCCGCCATATAGATTTCTTTTGATTTTCTGGAATGATATAAAAAAAATCACTAAAACAAAGAGGACAAGATCTTGAAAAAGATATAAATTCTATCTTAAAAAATTGGAAAAGAGATATATATTGAATTATTAAGATATCAAAACTTTTTAAAATCACCAAGTCTTTTAAAGTTAAAACCTGATTTTATATATACTCAAATTTGTGAATTAAATCATTCATTTCAATATGCTTCTTTGTGTGCTAAATATTTAATATACTATTTAGAAAGAAGAGAACCTCTAAAAAATATTAAAAGATAAAGATTATTTTCCAAGTTATATATCTAAATTTTATCATGGAATGAAAATAAAAATTTCTGGGCGAATTGAAGGAGTTGATATGGCAGAGCATACTTATATTATCGTCGAATTCCATTATCAACATTATCAGCAAGTATTGATTATTGTTGTAGTTATGCTAAAACAATGCATGGAATTCTTGGAATTAAAGTATGAACTTACAAACTAAATAAATGGATATGAAATTCTTTAGCTAATTAAATGGTTATAACTTTATTTGTTAACCTTTTTTTTTTAGCCATATATTAGCCAACGGCTAATATATCGCGTTTTTTTTTCCATATATCAAAGATATATGGAAAAAAAAAGGCTTTCGCGTCGTGCCCGCTTTCGATATATCTTTAATAGATCGAAAGCGGGCGCCAAATATTAGTTATATATAGTTATCTTTTTCCATGACTTCTAGTTAATCCTAGAAGTCATGGAAAAGAGATAGCCTATATATTTTCCTTTCGATCGATCAAAGATAGATCGAAAAGAAAAGGTTTTAGTGTGCCGCATTTGATCTATCAAAGATAATGCGGGCACAAGGCCTTTTAATATATCGCATTTATATTTTAATATATTTTAATATATTGAAATATAAAGGCTTTCACGTCGTGCCCGCATTCGATATATTTTTAATATATCGAATGCGGCGGCCTAAGCTATATATTAGCTTTTAGCTAATATATAGCATTTTTATTTCAATATATTAAAAATATATTAAAATAAAAAGGCTTTCGCGTCGAAATCATAAATATTATTTTGAAGCTATATATTAGAAATAGTTTAGTCCAAGTCATATATTACTTGAAAAAAGACAGAAAAATAATATGGCAACTATCTTTCTCATCGAAAATGCCGGTAAATTAAAAACTAACCAGTATATTTTTTTTTTGCCAATTAGATTCTCTCGTTTGTGAGGGGACCTTATTGCATTATTCGTTTTATATGTTTGTGTTTTTATTATTTTATAAGGAACAGTTCGTTTCTGTTATTCGGCGTTCCCAATTTTCAATTATGATATTTTTTTCCGCAAGTTTAAAATGTTTTACGTCGTTATCTTCCATTATTGTTTATAATTATGGAAAATAACGAACGAATAATTTATAAACCATATATAAGCTATATTGTTTTGATGATTTTAGTTAACCTTCCAAATCATGGAAAAATAATTTTGTTTTACAAAACAAATTATTTTGATATTTTTATGTTTTTGTTGTATTCAATTTATGACTAAAACAACAATAGATAATATTAAAAATCAATTTATATATAATATGCAAAACAGTAAGTCGAGAAGTTTTCGGTTTCGTGTATTAAAATTTTATAAAAATTTTGGATCCAATGAGATTTGAACTCATAGTACACAATTTATGAGATTGCTGCTTTAACCCTTTAGCCATAGATCCAGAAAATTTAAATATTTTTACTCCACGCTTTGCATGGTTCCCTTGCTGAGGGGACCATGCAAAACAGGGCAGTGGATAGCGGTAGAAAATAAAATAAGTACTCTATCTATTATTATTATTATAAAACTTTAATAATTTGTCAAGAATTCAAAAAATTTTATTAAATATTAATATAATTATTTTTTTATGGTTTTACAAAAATCATTTGTGAATAAGAATTTTAGCGCTCACTTTTGATAAGCCAAAGATATATTGAAAGCGGGCACGAAGCAAAACCTTTTTTTTATAGATAAAAGAGGGCAGAAAATAAGCGCAAAAACAAAAGCCAATATATATAATATGGGTATTTTCTACAAGGCATTTTAATCGAGAGCGATGGGATTTGAACCCACAATAGTATCCGTGACAGGGATAAATCATAACCAGTTAGATCACGCCCTCAAATTTAAGTTTGTTTTTTTAGAATTTTCTATGTTTTTCGTTTATAAGAAGTTTTTTTGATATGTACTTTTTCTTTAAAAACACACGTATCAAAATTTTTTTTGTTTTTCTATTTTTGAGCTCTGCAAAATTGGAGACCGTAAGTTTTTTCTTTATTTTATTTTACGAAAAATTTATTATTTATAGATAACTTATTTTAAGATATATTAACGGAATAAAGTAAAAATAATTTAGAGGGTTATTTTTATAATATTAATTTTAATAGTTATTATTTATTATTATAAATTTTTTTTAATTTGTCAAGAATTCAAAAAATTTTATTAAATATAATTATTAATAAGTAAATATTTTTATTTATAATTTTACTATTTTGTATTTTTTTTAGTAAAACTTATGAAAGTCCCAATAAATCTAGTTGTCGCACGCTGAGATAGTAAAACATTTAAAACCCATAACTTTTTTTTTTTATGGCAAATAAATATATTGCAATTTTTTGATTTTTGAAGGGTTATACCCTGGAGTATAACTGTTGTCTACTGCCTTGCTTTGTATTTTTAATGCAAAGCGTAGAGGTAAAAGACTCGTTTGTTTCGTCGTTTTTGATATCCAAAAAGACTTTTTTCGTTTTGATATCCAAAAAGACTCGTGTTTGTCGTTTTTGAATATCCAAAAAGACCGTTCTATTAATTTTTATTAATAATTATATTAAATAGATTTCGTTTCGTCGGCTGACTCGCAAGCGAGTCCTTATGTCGATTTCTTTGATTTCGTCTTGACGAAATCAAAGAAAGCTTTCGAAAAATAAATATTATTATTTTGAATGAATTTTTTTTTTGCTGTAAAAATTTTTATCTTTATTTATATATAAAGATAAAAAATAAATTTATTTTTAGCAATACATTGAGTTTTTTATAAAGTTACGCGCTTTTTAAATCAAAGAAAAGGCAGCTTAACAATTGTCCCGTTGGAAATACCTATCGGGTATTCCTTTTTCCTTTTGGTAAAAAGATCCACTGTCATAAACTGATATGGAACGGATCAGTTTATGGTGGTAAATCCGTACCAAACCGGTATTTAGGCCGGGTTTACCATACGGCCTCCCTGTAAACAGAAAAGCAATGCAGAAAAGACTAGCGGATATAAAGACTGCTTCATTATTTTTGATATTCAAAACCCGCAAGTCATCTATTTTTAATAGATAAGAGTTAATGGATGGAAAATATAGAGGTTGTTAGAAGAAAAAATAGCAAATAATAAATTATCTGCGACACTCTTTCTATATATCAAACATATATAGAAAAAACCAGTATTATTCATTTCAAGTTTTGTATTATTAAAAAGCAAAACATTTTTTCAAACTAGTGCTGTTTTCAGAGAGAAAATAATGTAGAAAACAACGAAAGAGTAAAAACTTCTGAATTCTTTCCATTATTATATGTTTTAAAATGTTTAACCTCTTGCAGGGGCTAAATATAACAGGACATAATAATTGAAAATCCATAAAAAGCGAAACGAACAATATACTAAGGGTACCGCTATATAGTAAATCTGTCATTGTGATAGACTTATAAAAAATTTCCAAGAAAGATAATAATAGCCGCTCGTCGGCTGCCTTGCTTTGAAAATAAAAAGTCCAGTTTAAAAAATTTTTGCAATTATTGATTATTATAAAAATAAGATAAAAATAAAAAATAAGATCTAAGCCATAAATAGTTTTCGTTGTGCGCTTTTTGTCCTTTTATCTATAAAAGAAGGTAGAAACAAGCCCAAGGCCAAAAGCCGATATATCGCATTTTTATCCCCAGGGTGTAAAAAAAAAATGCTTTCGTGTGTTTTTTTTCCCCAATCTTATATCAAGGAAAGTAAATCGCTAGGCAGCTGCCAAACGAGTTTTATTTGTTAATAGCTGCTTTCTACTGGTTTTATTAAACTAATAGAGAATTACAATAATAATAATGTGGGGAAATTTTTGATTTTCCCATTAAAAAAACCACGTGACGGTTTGAATATTTATAAAAAAAAAAAGCCTTAAAACAGTTGGAAAAAGAGTGGTGTAAAAAAATCAGCGCATAGGAGAAAAAAACAATCAAAAATTACTTTTTCTTTATATTAAAACAGTAATGCGTTTTAAAAAAACTTTTTCCTTCATATGATATGGTCCAGAACTTTTGGCTCTTTCTTCATATATAGCTGAAAAAGAAATACCCAAATTTCTTCCCATATTTCAAGCTCTTGCCGTTTTGTTATACCTTGCTTTTGGATCTACTAGCGTAAAAAGCAAAAGCCAGGTAAAACCAAACCACCAGTTCTTTTTGTTTCCAACTTTCTTAGTACTCTGTTCTGTGAAATAAGAACTAACTTTTTTTTTACCGAGAGTGGCTTTTAGTTTTTGGGAAATAAATCCCATGATACATAAAAAGTGTTCCATTTTCTTTATCTCTAAGTTTTTTTTGTTATTATAAAATGAAATAATGGAATATCTTATTATATAAAAAATTAAATAAATAATACTAATGACTGTAATCAAAAAACCAAATTTAGCAGACCCTGAATTAAGAGCTAAACTTGCAAAAGGAATGGGTCATAATACATATGGAGAGCCAGCATGGCCGAACGACATTTTATATGTTTTTCCAATTGTTATTTTAGGAACTTTTGCTTGTAGTATAGGATTTGGAGTTTTAGATCCTACTGTGCTTGGAGAACCCGCTGATCCTTTTGCTACTCCATTAGAAATTTTACCAGAATGGTATTTATTTGCCGTTTTTAATATTTTACGTGTTTGTCCGAATAAATTATTAGGATTAATTTTTATGGCTTCAGTTCCAGCTGGACTTTTAACAGTTCCTTTTATTGAAAATATTAATCCATTTGCAAATCCTTTTAGACGTCCAATTGCAACAACATTATTTTTAGTTGGATTAGTGGTATCAATTTGGTTATCATGTGGAGCTGCTGTTCCTATTGAAAATGCCTTAACTTTAGGGGTTTTTTAAAATATTACTATCCTGTTTTTTTTTGTCCAGTTAGAAATATCCAAGCCATATATAGCTTTTGCAGCCATATATAGGTTTTTGGCCTTTTTCGTTTCTTCCCATTGGGGAGAGATGTTATAGATATATCTTTTCCATGACTTTTCGTTAACTAGAAGTCATGGAAAAGAGATAGCCATCTATGGCGATATATGGTTGAAAGGAAATGGTCGTTCTGTTGTACTTCGAAAACGAGACTGCGAAAGCTAAAATATTATATTTTTTTTTAAGCGCTCCTCCGTTTTCTCTTTTCATGGAAGAGAGCGGAGGAGAGAACGAAGAAGAAACCTTATGATAAACTGTCAAAATGTTTTCCATTGTTCCGATCAAAATGAGAAAAATGGTGAATATCGGATAATCAAAAGCTTTCGTTACTTAATCTCCAAAGTGTATTATTTTTCCTTTTACTCTATTTTTGTCTCTGATAGTCGTCTCTTTTTGAAATGTTTGTTTTTCTTATCAGCTCTCCTTAGTATATAACGAATAATAGAATATATATTATCTTTCATTCTGCCGCTGCATAATATAATATGACACTCCCATAAAAGAGCCGAAGAGAGGGAATAAAAATCAGCTTTTTTTCTAGGGCTAAAAGCTAAAGTAAGAGTAAAACGATCCATTTTCATTTTAGTCTTTTTCTACGTTAGAGGTGTATTAGGTAACCCCTCGATTTTTTCTTCTACAATTTTTATTTCTTTTCATCCATAAATCTCCATTTATGAATCTCTTTCTATTCATGAAAAAAAGAAGTTAAAGAGAAAAACGAGGTGAATTTATACCAAACCGGCTTAAATTTTTAAAAAAAAATAAAAGCAAACAAGAAAAAGGAAAAGGAAAAAAACTTGATATAGATATATACATCATCTATAAAACTAGACAGTTTTCGCGCTGTTTTTTCGATCGATGTAAATCAATTCAAAGAAACAACTATTTTTATCTATTTTATAGTTTTATCTGGTCTTTTGATCCCCTTTTCAAAAAGGGATCCCAAAACGACAAGCAGCGAGTCTTTTGAAAGTGGTCTCCTTGCATGCAAGGAGACCTCTCCAAAAACGAGCGCGAGTCCCTCCACGCTTTGCATTAAAACTGCAAAGCAGAGCAGTGAATAGCTCAAAAGCTAGCCAAAAAGACGATTTTTTTAGTTATACCCAAGGGTATAACTAAAAAATATATAAGCCAAAGGCTTAGATATGGCTGGTTATACCCTCGAACCCTGCTCAGCGAAGGTTAAACATTATAAAACATATAATAAAAAAAAAAAGCCAAGAAACTTAAAAGAGTAAAATAAAAAAAATTTTCTTCATTGGTAAAAAATCGATAAAATAAACAGACTATAATAATTTATGTTGTTTTACCGGTTTTAATAAACTAAATTTATAAAATCCATTATATAAAATATTACAAAGAAAATAAATTAAATTTTTCTCTACGCTTTTTTTAATGCAAAGCGGGGCAGTATATTTTGAAAACAAATGTTTTACTTCCTCACTTTGTAGCTCATCGTTTTTTGAACGATAGACCGTGTGGAAATAAATAAATAAATTAAAAACCCATAACTCCCAGTTGATAAATTTTTTAAAATTCTTTTTTTAAATTCATTATTGCCTGTTTTTTATTTATTTGGCTTTTAATTCCTTGAAATAAAAGGAAAGATTTTATTATTTTTTATGTAAAGTGACCTGATGGGTTTTTTTTTTTTATATCCAAAAAAATTATTAAAAGACCAAAGGTGGGAATTTTTTTTCGTAGGTAGGAGTAAAAGTAATAAAAAAATAAAGAATAATATTTTTATTAAAGAAGAAAAAACGTTGAAAAATTTTAAAATTAGGGAATATATACGGGAAAATCAATAAAATTTTACTATTTTTCATTATGGTTGAGCCATTACTTTCGGGAATCGTTATTGGACTGGTTATAATTACAGTTGGTGGGCTTTTTACTACTGCGTATTTACAATGGGTACGTGGTAGTGAAAGTATAGATTTTTAATTTTTTTTTTCATGTTTTTGCTTTTTTTTTTGTTTTGTTTCTCTACCATCTTTAAAAAAGATTGTTGAAATTTTCTAATCAGAAAAAAAAATCTTTTTGGTATTTTCGATCGAATAAATAAAAAATAAAAGTCTAGATAAAATGGAGTATTAATTTCTTATTTTATGTTTTTTTTAAACCAAAAAAATTAGTTTTCACTTGTTATGTTCTAATTCTTCTTTTCTTTGAATTTCGAGAAAGTTTTTAGCTTTTCTGAGGTTACCAGAAAAGGATATTATTTTTTATTTTATGGTTTTTTATTTAGTAGTTTTTAAATTAGTAATTTTTTCATTGTTCTTTTTCACCCATTGTCATAAAATTTTGTTTATAAGAAAATCCAAAGAAGGACTTGTAATTTTTTAAATGATAAAAATTACAAGTATGCTATATAATAAAAAATTATAAAAAAACTATTTCCTTTTGTTGTAACCAGTCTTTTTTTCCCTTCACGCTTTGTATTAAAACTTCAAAGCGGGGCAGTAGATAGCGTTCTCCTTGCATGGTCTCTTTATGGCATGCATTTTCTATGGTTGCATGGTCTCTTTGTTTGCAAAGAGACCGGACATGCAAAGAGACCGGAGATGCAAAGAGACCAATATGCAACGAAACCATGCAAAGAGACCGCTATCCAAAACATGACGAAACAAGCGAGTTTTTACTTTGACCTGCTTTGCATTTTAATGCAAAGCGGGCAGATGGATAGCGTTAGGTAATTTTTCTACCCTTTTTTGTTTTATTCGAAGATAGATAGAACGAAAAAAGGTCTTGTATTTATTATTTTTTTATGAGGCCAAAAATCTATAGTATTGGTAACGTAAACTAGCGTGTTGTAATATTTAAAACTGACAAAATTAGTATAATCATTCTGAATTTTTGGTTCTTTTAAATTAAAGGATCATTTACTTGATAACTACTCGTGCAAGTATAATAATTTTGGGAATTTAAACAAAACGTCAATGTTTTTATAAAAATTTTCATTTTTCTATATTTTCTTTTTCACGACCTTTATCTTTTTTTATATATTTTATATATAAATTATTTAAAAAAATAAGGATCATTTTGAAGTTATTTTTTTTGAAATTTTTTAATTACTTTTTCGTTTGTATTTATTATATTTTTTCTTCTATTTTTGTTTGTCTCGTTTTCCAAAAGATTATTGCATTTTTTTATAGGATTTTTTCATTTGTTGAATTTTGTAGTTTTCTTAAAAGAAAACTTGGGTATCAACTATTGAATATGGAAAAAATTTGTAGGGTAGTTAAATTAATCATTAAAATCATATCTTATAAAACAAATAGCTATTATGAGTAAATCTAATAAATCTTCTAGTGATAGTTTTATTGATAAAACCTTTACAGTTGTAGCAGATATTCTTATTAAAATTTTGCCATCTTCTCAAAGAGAAAAACAAGCTTTTAATTTTTATCGAAATGGTTTAGCCGCTCAATCACAAGGCGAATATTCTTCCGCTTTAAAAAATTATTATCAAGCTTTACGTTTAGAACTTGATCCTTATGATCGAAGTTATATTTTATATAATATTGGTCTTTTATTAAGTAATACCGGAGAACATGATCGTGCTCTTGAATATTATCATCAAGCTTTAGAAAGAAATCCTGCATTACCTCAAGCTTTAAATAATTTAGCAGTCATTTATCATTATAGAGCTGAAAAAATGTTAGAATTAAATCGTCCAGAATTAGCTGAAATTCTTTTCCAAAAAGCCGAAGATTATTGGAAACTTTGTACTTCTATCGCACCTCTCAATTATCTTGAAGTTCAAGGATGGTTAAAAATGAGATCTAATAAGTAGTTTTTCAAAAAAAATGGTTACTTTTTTTTTTCTCAGATGCTCACCTTTGATCTATCATTCATAGATTAAAGGCGAGATTGTTTAATTTTTTTTTTTTTTAGCAAATATAAAAAAACCTTATTGCCAATCCGGTACCCTCGTTTGAGAAGGGACCCAATCCGGTCCCTTCCTTTGCGAGGGACCTTTTTATATATAAAATTATTTTTAGATTCTTCTGAAATTTTATCCATCTCCTTCCATGTATCAATCTCCCTCTTTCCATCCATTTTTTCTTCCTACTGTTCCGTCTTCCCCTCCAATAATCTGATCTGTTCCGTATCAGCTTATTGCTGGGGAAGACTGTTCCGTCGGATATACCCAACCATAACCAAAGGAAAAGGCTTACGTCGTCTTGGGGAAAAATATTCTGCCGGATTTACCAGCAAATTTACTAGAAGCAGATTTAGGATCTTTATCTTCTTGAAGCATTTCAAGAGAAGCTAAAAATTCTGTAAGATCAACAGCATTACGAAGTTGACGTTTAGCGGGGTTCCAGGGAACTCTCTCTCATGACCTCATAAAAGTCATCAGAGAGAGATGACCTCATAAAAGTCATCAGAGAGAGATGACCTCATAAAAGTCATCAGAGAGAAATGACCTCATAAAAGTCATCAGAGAGATAACGCAATTTTTCCCTTTTCACGTAAAGCAATTCGCTGCATTTCTTTATTCTGAGCTTGTCGTAAGAGAAAGTCGTGGAATTCCCCGAAACCCCGCTATCTCCTTCCATGTCTCTATCTTGGGTCTTTCTCTGCACAGCCCCACGAAAACGGGAGGGACCAATACTTATACAAAAAGAATATAGATTTTATTTTTCTTTTTTAAAGCTTTCTTTGATTTCGTCAAGACGAAATCAAAGATATCGATGCCCAAAGGGCTCGCGAGGCAGCCGGCGAGCGGCTTCTCTTCTCTTTTTTTCTCTTACATACAATTCCATGATTTTTTTTATATTTTTATTTTGCCATATAAAAAAAAATAGACGGGTTTACCGGCTTGGTTCTGGTGCCCGCTAGTCATATAGTATCAAAGAAAGATTTATAATATTTATTATATGCAGTTGTTAGACCGTTTTAACGAAAATATTCATGGCCCTAGAGGAATAGGCGAATATGGTAGGTAGAGCAGCTTGCGTCGTCTTTTAAGAATTTTAAGAATTTTTTTGCAGAGCGGTGGGCACAAGGCCAAAGGCCTATATATTGTCGATGAGAGTCTTCTATATTTTATATTATTAAATATATGAAATTTTTAATTCGCAAAAAAGAATATTTTTTTACCTTAAGGTAAAAAAATTATGATTTTTGCGAATTATAAAAATTAAAAAAATAAATAAATATATCACTACTCGCAAAAAAGAATATTTTTTTACCTTAAGGTAAAAAAATTATGATTTTTGCGAATTATTGATAATAAATATATGAAATTTTTAATTCGCAAAAAAGAATATTTTTTTACCTTAAGGTAAAAAAATTATGATTTTTGCGAATTATTGATAATAAATATATGAAATTTTTAATTCGCAAAAAAGAATATTTTTTTACCTTAAGGTAAAAAAATTATGATTTTTGCGAATTATAGATAATAAAAAATTAAAAAATAAATAAAAAATAAATATTAAATAAAAAAATAAATAAATAAATCACTATTCGCAAAAATCATTATTTTTTTACCTTAAGGTAAAAAAATAATGATTTTTGCGAATCATAGATAATAAAAAAATAAATATATCACTACTCGCAAAAAAGAATATTTTTTTACCTTAAGGTAAAAAAATAATGATTTTTGCGAATCATAAATAATAAAAAAAAATAAATAAAAAATAAATATATGAAATTTAAAATATATTCAATATGAAACCTTTTGAAGACCAAAGTGTAGACCCTTCTCAAGAACAATTAACCGAGACCGATTATTTCTTGGAATCCTTGTTTACCAATTATACGGGTGCACCAGAAGCGGTTGAATTACAAATAGGTAAAATTAGACGGTATAATTGAAAATTTTTGTATTAGTGAAAATTATTACTTTATAAAGCTTTCTTTGATTTCGTCTTGACGAAATCAAAGAAATCGACGCCCAAAGGGCTCGCGAAGCAGCCGGCGAGCGGCTTTCACTCAATTTGACCTTGTATACAAAGGTCAAATTGAGTTTAGTGAAGAAGTGAAAGCAAAATCAAAAAAAACTACTTTAGTTTTGCGGTTGACAGTAGCCAAAACCACTGTTAAGCCCAAGAGTACAGTCATTTGGGCAAGCCATAAAACTTTCCTTTGTAAAAAATAAATATATTACTACTCGCAAAAAAGAATATTTTTTTACCTTAAGGTAAAAAAATTATGATTTTTGCGAATTATTGATAATAAATATATGAAATATAAAATTCGCAAAAAAGAATATTTTTTTACCTTAAGGTAAAAAAATTATGATTTTTGCGAATCATAGATAATAAAAAATTAAAAAAATAAATAAAGAAAAATAAATATATCACTACTCGCAAAAAAGAATATTTTTTTACCTTAAGGTAAAAAAATTATGATTTTTGCGAATCATAGATAATAAAAAATAAATAAATAAATAAAAAATAAATAAATAAATAAAAAATAAAGAAATATTAAATAAATAAATATTAAATAAATAAATATTAAATAAATAAATATTAAATAAATAAATATTAAATAAATAAATAAATATATTACTACTCGCAAAAAAGAATATTTTTTTACCTTAAGGTAAAAAAATTATGATTTTTGCGAATTATTGATAATAAATATATGAAATATAAAATTCGCAAAAAAGAATATTTTTTTACCTTAAGGTAAAAATTATGATTTTGAATTAAATAAATAAATAACTATTCGCAGTCGTTTGTACTCTCAAAGTACAAACGATTGCGAATTAAAAATTATCCTCGGCGGCGGAATTTTAATATTTTTTCCCGGTCTTTTTTTTTATAGCTTTTGAGATATCCACTGCCCCGCTTTGCAGTTTTAATGCAAAGCGTGGGGGGAAAAAAAAGACTCGCTTGCTTCGTCGTTTTGTGGAGAGAGGTCTCCTTGCATGCAAGGAGACCACTTTCCACTGCCCCGCTTTGCAGTTTTAATGCAAAGCGTGGAGGTAAAAAAAAGACTCGCTTGCTTCGTCGTTTTTTGGATTCCCTTTTCCAAAAAGGAAATCCAAAAAAAAGACCGAAAAAAGAAAAATGGAAGAACAACCAGCTTTTGATCCACGTACCCACGTTGCGCAGTATTATGGAAATCGCTGGCAAACTTCAAAACAACAACAATTTCAAAGAAAACTACAAGGTCAGACACAGAAACAGAGACAAAGAACATTACCTGGAAACCAAAGCCCAACGTCTGAAGACAAGGAAACCGAAACAAAAGAAAAACAAAAGCAAAAAGCACAACCAGCATGGTTATCAAAGTTTGAACAATTGTTTATTGAACAATACGGTAGTCTTGACAATCCAGACAACAAAGAGCTTTATGACAAATGGATCAATTCTTACTTCCCTACTCTTAAAAACGTAACAAAATATGATTTTGTTTTATTGTTCCCAATCTTAAGGATTTGGGAAATATGTTTTAGTCGGAAAACACCAAGGGATACAATGGAGTTTGTTATCTCATTTGCATCAGCTTTAGGATGGTGTTTGCACCCTAATGTAATAGCTGGGCGTTCACTTAGAATTATAGTATTTGCATACTACATTTCTTTTAGTCGGCGACTGATTGTTTATAACGAAAAAGAAAGTCTTTACCGTCAATGAAATGATAAATATTGGCAAATAAAAACACCGGAAGAAATACGCAGCGCTGCGATTCAATTTGTAAGTAGATTTCAAGTTGCCGATGCACCAAATAAAAAACAATTTTGCATAAAAAATAATGAGATTTTCAATTGAAAATTTAGTCTTTCTCTGCATGGCCCCCCCGTAAACGGGGAGGCCTCCGGTGATAAAAAATAAACAAAAACTAAAAATTCTGATCAGATTATTTTTTATGCTTTTTAGTTTTTAAAGCTTTCTACTGCCCCGCTTTTTTGCATTTTTAATGCAAAGCGTGGAGGTAGAAAGACGTTTTCCAGAATTCTTGTATTCAAGCATTCGTGCCGAACGTTCGGCATCTTCCTTTGAAGGAGTATTCGTACTAATTTTCTTAATGTTATCATTGTCACCATCATTATTGATATTATCATTATTGAAGTTATAATTTATTGATGCTATCTCTCTCATGACCTCTAAAAGGTCATGAGAGAAAGATAACGCTAATAAGATTTCGATCATAAAGTGCAGTCGTATTAATATTGCTATGCTGAACAAATAATTGAGCAATCCGTATACTACTAGTTTGTTGAAGAATTGTAGTAATCATATTTATTCGAAAACTATGCGAAGTTAACAGTTTTACAGACTTTTACCTTGTCCATTAACAGCTTTATCAGCTTCTTTACATATAAAGTTAATAGTTCGAGTGATATGTTCTCGCGAACATACCTTCTTAGTACCCGCTCTGCGAACAACATATCGCATATAGAAGAGCTAAAAGCTCTCTATGCGATATGTTTTCGCAGAGGGTGGAGTTAACATTTGAATACTCAGAAAAAAGGTAAGTTATCTTTCTCATTTTCATTTAACTGATTCAAGTCCGCTCACTCCTCCCATCTTTTTTAGACGATTGAAATCATCAATCAAATTGAACTCCCAAAAAATATTGGTCTCTAAAGCGAGGCAGCCGGCGAGCGGCTTTTAGAATCCAAAAGCGTTGTACAGTATGTTTATCTTTCTTTTCAACCTTTAGATAAACATCTGATGAAGATTCTTTAAAAATTAAAGCATATTGCTTATAAGCCGCTCGCCGGCTGCCTCGCTTTAAATGACTAAGAGAGTTAACTCTAGCTCCAGAAAAATAAAGAATATAACAAGCAATACGATTTCTAGAAGATGTATAAGCACTAGATTTATTAAGAGTATTATTCACGTTCGTCAACTCCAGACATTTATGAAATTCAGTAAGATGAATAGGATCGCGTGGCTTTTGAATAATTGGACTTTGTCGTTTTTTTCTCAATTCCTGTTTTCTATTTTTAATATCAGTAAGAGTATTAAGTTGTATTCGCATTTCATTAATGGAAGCCTGAAGACGAGCATTATCAGATTGAAGAATAGCAGTTTGATCTTGCATAATTGCAAGCTGCTCATTTTTAGCATCATGAATTTCCTTAATAATCATACTTGTGTTTTTATCCATTCGATTTAAAATAACAAGAAAACTATTTAACAATTGAGTTATAAGTTGAAAACCCAGATCAGAAAAGAATTGAAATTCTTTTTTAATCTCGAGATATTTATTCCATTCACGAGTAATAACCTTATTACGGCCAGGTCCTTTAACCATTGCAGAAATTTTATCCTCAAAAAAGAGTACAAGATTAGAATGCTTACTCTTATAAAGCGCATGAGCATAAAACAATAGTGCAACTCACGAACCGTATTTTTATCAAACTTATCGATTTTATCATTAATTTTGTCAAAAAGAAAACTCAAATAAACATTTTGATCTTGCTTATTAGTAAAATCAAGATTTTCAATTCTAGAAATATCTGGAGGCAAATTCCCCCAATTTTTCATAATTTTATTATAGTCATAATAAAAAGAAAAATCATTATGAGATACAAAAGCTTGATTTGGTGACACCGAATCATCTTTCTTAACAAGAGCAGTTTCTGTAAGATTAACGTGAGCATGATCGTGATAAAATGCTATAACATTTGAAATAAAATCTTTAAGTTCCTCATGGGGGCTAAAAAAAAAGGAGCAAATGTTCCTTTTTTTTTAGCCCCCATGAGGAATATTTCCCTGTTGATGTTGTTTATGAATAATGTTTTTTAACTCTAAGTTAAATCTTTCGATAACTTGATTTCCATGTGGGGGAGCACACTGTCCATAAATGTCACGATTTATACTTAAAATGATATTACGTTGATCACATGCATCAATCATATTAAAGGACCGATTCTTCATATCCGAATCAGAATGAAGAACAGTAGGACGACTGCCTTTTTTTATTGCTTCATCAAGTTCTTGAATTAATTGATCAGAATTAATGTTTTGTCCTTTTTCCTCAAAAGTTTGAAATGCATAACATAACGAGAAGCACAATCCATAAAAATAAGCAAATAAGGCGCACCCATACTAAAACTTTTATACATCTCTAACTTTGTTGAATCATGAAATCAAACTAAGTTAGCGGGGTTCCGGGAACCCGCGACTCTCTCTCATGACCTCTAAAAGGTCATGAGAGATAGGGTTCCGGGGAACGACTCTCTCATGACCTCTAAAAGGTCATGAGAGATAGCGGGTTCCGGGGAACGACTCTCTCTCATGACCTCTAAAAGGTCATGAGAGAGATAGCATGTAAAGTATGAAAATGTGGAACCACATTTACATTAGAAGTAATATTAAATATGTCGTTAATTCTTTTTTTCCCTTTCGTGTCGTGCCCACTTTTGATATATCAAAGATATATCGAAAGCGGGCACGACAAATAAAAAGACAAAAACGATCGTGAAGTTTATCAAAAGGAATTTTCTTGTCCAGAATCGTAACTTTTCGCCCTCTATCGATTTGCTCTTGAGTTTTTTGAACATTTCTACTATGCGAAGAACAGTACTGTTTAAGAGAATCAGAATTAAACTCAAGACTATTAAGCAAGTCTTTATTTTCAGGATCCCTAAAGAAAAAACTAAAAATAATATTTATCGGAACCCAGTGAATAGATTCAAATGTTATACCCGTAAATTGCTCCAATGAGTAAAATAACAAATTGACAACTGATTTTAATGCCATAATATATTAAATAAATAGTTTTTTATCACACGTATGTGATTACCAAGTGTGATATAGTTAGATTATTTTAATCACATTTATGTGATTACCAAGTGTGATATATTTAGATTATAAAAAATCACATGCATGTGATTACCAAGTGTGATATATTTAGATTATAAAAAATCACATGCATGTGATTACCAAGTGTGATATATTTAGATTATAAAAAATCACATGCATGTGATTACCTTTACCTTTACCTCCGATAAAGTTTAAAAGTTTACTAGATCCCATATTTATTCCTTTTATAGCTATTTTATTACCTTCTTTAATTGATAATAAATTTAAAGTTTTTTCTATACTAGGATGCAAAGAGTATATATATTGTTCTAAAAAACGAGCTACATTACTACCATTTGTAAAACGAAAATAATTTAATATGTCATTTGACGTTGAAAAATCTATAAATGAAGGTATTTTAGTTACTTTAAATAATTCATAGTCTTCTAAATTATTAAAGTATGATTGTATAGCCATAGTATCTAAATTTTCAGCATCTTGTTTTGCGTAATTTAAAAAAATTTCTGGATGATTTTCTAAACTTAAACTTATATTTTCTTTATTTATTTTTTCATCATTTTTAAAGTCTAATTGAATATTGGTTAAGTTAGCAAGATCATTTAAACCTTTTTCAGCTAAACCAGAAATGTCTAAAATCTGTATTTTAAAAAATAAAGTGATTTCTTTTTCTTTAATTATATAAATAAAACCAAAAGAAGATTTAGTTTTATAATTAAAGAAAGTTGTTATTCTTCGACTTTCTAATTGTTTTTCTATATAATTATAAACAGTATAACCAAAAAGATATTTTAAATCTTTTGCAGAAAAAAAGAAATATATCATCATAATAGGGGCATTTTTAAATTCTTTATTTTGATAAATACTTTCATTAGAACATAAATATAATTCACTTTTCTCGATGATATCTTTTGAATACATATGTTCTAATACATTATTCAAAAATTGTTTAAAAGGTGTTTGTTCTTTTATAAGTATAGGTTTTTCTAGATTAGAATATACAGTTTCTTCATTATAACTAACTAAAACAATATCATCTTCCTTTTTATAAGGGAATAAATATTTTAAATGATCTTCTTTATAAACACAATGTAAAGTATGTTTTTTACCATTAAATAAATTTCTCCTTGTTATAGTTACACTTACAGGATATCTATGACGTTTATTATCAAAAGGAGAAGTATTTTTTATAATAACATCAGTATACTCTGTATCTACCTTCAAAATAAAAGGAAAATAACTCTTAGGTAAATAATCATTATTAGTTGATTCTGAATAAAAAGTAGTATGTAATTCTGAACATAAATCATTATTGTTTGAATTATAAACATTATTCCATAAAACAACTTTATTATTAGCTAAAAATTGAACTGCCTTTATACAATAATTATCATATTTTTTTTTTATAGTTTCACGCAATACCAATTGACTTTGTATATTATAATCTGTATAATTATTATATAATAAACAATTTTTTATATTGTCATTAAACCAACTTAAATTATTTTGACTAGATGATTTGCTGACATTAACATTAAAATTTTAAAATCAAAATCCTTTATAATTAACACCTATAATACTGGCTAAATGAAATGTAGAAAACATATCATTAAAAGTTTTTGTACTTTTAAAAGACGCTAATAATAAACTATTTTTTCCATACCAAGCTATATTGGTTTTCTTATAAAACATACCATGTGAATTAATATTTAGAAGTTTTACTATTTCTTTTTCTTCTAATGTTAATAATTTTTTATTAAGCTTCATAAATTATTTTTTATATTTTTTATAAATCATATTTTTGAGAAGTGTATTGAGATGTTTCTTAAGATACATCTCAATAAAAATAAATAGAGATATGTTTTAACAAATTTGTTAAAACATATCTCAAAAAAAAATACTAAACGTTTAAAAATAAATCTTAAAATATACTTGTAAATTAAATATCATCATTAAATTCATATTGATCACTTACAACAATAGATGGACCAGGAATAGATATATGAGGAAAAATACTAGTAATTTGTTCAACACTTAAAGTAATACCTACTGCTTCTAATAAAGGACCTTTTGTACCAGTTGAATAATCAAAAGTATTTTGAAAAATCATTACTACACTAGATGTAAAATTAACTCGTATATATTTATAAGAAACACTATTTTTACTATTTGTTTTCTCACGAAGTTCTAATTGTTTAGCTACATATTTAGGACTTTCTCATTGAAATTGATATATATTCTTTTCTTTATTAGCATCTTTATCAGCTATTAACTGACGTAAAAGAGTTACTAAAGAATGCTGCAATACATAAATATCAAGTCCTTGAGTACTCATAAAAACTATAAAAGAAGTTGCATTAATAGGATTTACTCTCCAATTAACATAAGTATGACGATGATCCTTATCTGGTAAAAAAATACGCTCTATTGAAGTAGGAGTAGTTTCAAGTGTTTCTTCATTATTTTCTGAATTTCCTTTAAAGCGAGGCAGCCGGCGAGCGGCTTTTTTTCCTGTTGATTTTTTTTGTTCTACCCCATTTTGTTCCTGTGATTCTTCTACTGAATTTTCCTGTAAATTTTGTTCCTGTGATTCTTCTAATGAATTTTTTATTGAAGCCATAATTATATTTATTTATTATTTTTTTGTTTCTTTCTTAACAAATTTATTATAATCATTTTTTAAATCTTCTGAAAAAAATTGATAAATATTTTTTAAAGGTTTGTTTACATTATCTGTTCTGTAAACTTTTTTTTTTCTACCTGAAAATTCTTTAAAATGATACATTATAAATTTAACCCCCTCTGAAATATTTAAATTTTCTTTTCTTTCTTCACTATAAGTATTAAATATTTCTTTTGCTATAGGAAATATATTTTCGATATTTTCACTAGAAAAAATATAATTTCCTATATTGTCTTGAGAATATTCATCTTTTTGTAAAGAAATTTTTATTTGTTCTAATTGATACTGCTCTATTACTACTTTTTCTTCCGAATCAGACTTTTCTGTATCAGAAGAAAAATATTCTTTCTCTTATTTTTCATTTTCATCTTGATTTAAGAGAAAAATATATCTTTTTTTAAAGATTGATTATTTAATAAAGGTAACAAATCTGATTTTTTCACTGCCCCGCTTTGCAGTTTTAATGCAAAGCGTGGAGGTACTGCCCCGTTTTGCATGGTCCCTCGCGAGCGAGGAACCATGCAAAGCGTGGAGGTAAAAAGTATTAAGCTTATAAAGAAACTTAAACTTTAAAAAAAAATCATATGCATGATACATCAAATTATTATCTTTTAAATAAGAATAAATCTCTTCTAAACTATTCATTTCTATTACTTTATAAAAATGATTTTCTAAAGAATTTAATATATTCATATCTGAATAATCTGATTGATTATACAAATTTGTTACATCTGTTACTAAACCTTGTTCTTTATAAGATTTTTAAATTTGTATTAAATTATTAGGATCTTCTAAATCAATTTTTTGTTCCAATAACATAGGAAAATAAGGAGTGTCATTAAATAAATAACGGTAATAACGAGGACTTAAAATATATTTTTCATTGTTGATAAAAAGCTTTTGACGTGCAGAAAATTTAAAAATTAAATAATAGTAGTTTACTTCATCATATTTTTCTTCTGTAGTTTTAATAAGATTACTCAAAGACAAAGAAGATTTATAAATCATTAAAGTTTCGTATTTACAATCTTTCAAGCGTGATTTGAAAAATGTAAAGTCAAGAGCTATTTCTCTTGGTAGTTCATAAACTAAAATAAAAGAATTGGTTTGAATTTTATCATTGTTCATTATTTATTATAAATTTTTTTTGTTTGATATTAATATTTTTGATATATGAAAAAAAACGAATTTGATGATCAAAAAAATGAATTTCGTGGTAATTTTTGCAAAAAAAACGCAATTTTTTGCAACGAATTTTTAAAAAAAGTCTTATAAGGCGAGGAGATTTAGAAAAAAAGAGATATATTAGGGGAAATCCCCTAATGTTTCTTTTTTCCACTTTTTCTTTATTTTAAAGGGTTTTTTGGTTTTTTATGTTTTTTTGACATCATTTAAGAAATATCTCAGACACTTCTTTACTCTTTTGAGATTAATCTCAACTACTTCTCATTTATTTGAGATTAATCTCAACTACTTCTCAACATATTGAGAAGTTTATTAAGATTAATCTCATTTATTTGAGATTAATCTTAATATTTAGCAATTCTGTAACTGAATTAGCTAGATGCGGTGTATGAATTATGGCTAAATCATTAAATTTATGTCAATCAATTACTGATGGTGGTCTATATGAATTGGAGAAAGTAAATCATTGGCATTTGATCAAGTCTTTAAGACATAAACCTGGTTTTGGTATTTTAACCACAAATTCTTTTTATCAAAGAAGTAAATATATAAAGCCTTTAGGATATAATATGGATTGAAAAAAAGAACTAGAAAAAGCTGAAAAAAATATAGATTACAGAAAAACTTTAGGAGAAAAATGTGATTTACTAGCCAATGAACATATCGATAAATTTCTAAAATATTATAATATTGAACATGTTTTTCCTTATAAAATAGAACATAAAATTGAAAGCTTTTTCTTTAAAGCATGCTGTTTAAATAGAGGTCATTATGGAATTTATGATTTAAATAAAGAGCATTCTTTTAAAGTACGAGGATCACAGCAAAAAAAGAATTACCAGGAACAGATTCTTACTCCTTTATTTGAAATTATGAAAGGAAAAATGCATAATGAAAATGTATCATTAAAAAATTTATGTTATACAAAACATAAACTAATCAAAACAAAAGAACTAGAACGTTTACAAGAAACAAATTTTTCAATAGGTTTACATGACACTTACGTGTGTAAAACAATGTTAAAAATAAAATGTGATTGTGGTAAATTTGAATTATTAAGAGACTTTAAAAAAAGTACCAAAAATGACTTTGAAATATTTAATTTGAATTAAAAAATATTATTTTTTATTTCGACGCGAAAGCTTCATATTTAAATTATTTAAATGAAAAGGTCAATTTAGTTATAAATTTTGGAAAAATACATTTTAGATCTACAAATTAACTGCTTTCCTGATAAAGAAAAATCTACCTAAAAGCTCTCCAGAGAATAAGATGCATAGAAAGCAGCCCGGCTGCTTTCTACGCGAATGAAAAAGATAAAATTGAGCAACGAGTTTTTCCCAAATTCCACCGAATTCAGTAATAAACCCTCGAGTTACGTTTCACTAATTATATTGTATTCGGAATGGGAACAATGTGGTTCCATAACTCATAAATACTCAATAGAAAGAACCATTTATTTTGTCCGATCTCCTTTGAAAGGAGAACGGACAAGATAAAATGGAGCGGGTACTAACTGCCAAAACATATCGCATAGAGAGCTTTTAGCTCTTCTATATGCGATATGTTTTGGCGGTCTTTAAATTTTTACCTCCACGCTTTGCATGGTTCCCTCGCGAGCGAGGGGACCATGCAAACAGTGGAGAGTGGTCTCCTTGCAATCTCCGGTCTCGTTGCATCTCCGGTCTCTTTGCATGGTCTTTGCATGGTCTCTTTGCATCTCCGGTCTCTTTGCATGGTCTCTTTGCAAGCAAAGAGACCGGATATTGCAAAGAGACCATGCAAAGAGACCGGACATGCAAAGAGACCGGATATTGCAAAGAGACCATGCAAAGAGACCATGCAAGGAGACCACTCTCAAAAAAAAGACGACGCAAGCGAGTCTTTTTTTTCCCTCCACGCTTTGCATTAAAAATGCAAAGCGGGGCAGTGGATAGCTTAAAAGCTCTCCAAAAAACGACGACACAAGCTAGAGCGGGGTACTAAATTATTTTGTCACTACAAAATAGAACGTGGAATTAAATTTTTGGGAGATCTATAAACTCTCATAATATTAATTTTTTTTATAAATAGGGGAGAAAAAAACGGGGAACAGATTTATCCCGTTATTCTCCCCGAATAAAGTCCGGAGTAAAAAACATGCGTGGCTTTATTCTCCCCGAATAAAGTCCGGAGTAAAAAACATGCGTGGCTTTATTCTCCCCGAATAAAGTCCGGAGTAAAAAACATGCGTGGCTTTGTGCACAAAATAATTAAAAATCTCGTAATTTCCAGCCATATGGGAGTTTGCCTCGGTATTTTTTTATACAAATAAGCACTAAACGTTTTAGAAAAATTGTAATTTTCGTTATAGAAAGTATGTCTTTTTTTTATACACCAATTTTTTTTTAAATGCTCGATTAATTTTTTCATTAATCTATCTGTTAAGTTACTCACAAGTTTTACTTCACCGGGTTTTATAATTTCTGGCTCAAGACCTGCATATTCAACATTATCCCATATCATTGTTTTTCCAAAAAGTTTTTTAACGTTTTGATTTAAACGTTTAATATGATAAGCTTCAGCTGATTTTGATAAACGTGGAGACAGTTTGTTGGTATTATCAATATAAACTATAGCTTGTTCTATACATTGTTTTAAAATACCGATAATCCCTTGTTTGTTGTTTAAAGCAGTTTGTTGGTCGTCTTTTTTTTTTTTTATAGCAGAGCAAGCTATAAAATCCTCGGAATATAAAAATTCAATATAACGAACCAGATGAAGAATTACATGCAGCGAATAAGGAACATAGATTTTGTTATACTTTTCTTGCAAATTGGCAAGAAAAGTATAGCTATTACTAATATAACGGCAGATTACATGATGCCTTTCAAATCTATGATCAATATCATTTTGTTGCAAATTATTTTTTATAGAATGAACTAAAAAGAACCCGCATAACTTATGGTAAAAGCTATTTGAGTTTTTTAAAAAATGAATCATGTCTTTTCTCGATTTCACCTTTAAAAACCCATTTATTTCGTTTTGCCGTTCCTCTTCAATATTTGTAAAAGATTTTATAGTAAAGGGTGAGGGTGCATTTTTTTTTAAAAATTCACACCATTTTTGATAAAATTTAGGAAGGATATATTTATTAAGCCAACCATCAAAAAAGTTTACAGGACTAATTGTTTCAGTATTGTTAAAAAATAACTCTTCTGGTTTAAGTTCTTCCTTTTCGACTATCCAGTTTAGATAGCTATCCGCCTGTCCTAGCAAAAGTCTTGGAAAATTACTTTGATATCTACTTTTTTCAAGATGGTCTTTTTGATATTCTTTCGGTATTAAAGAGATGCAATCTCTAATTAAATCAGATAACTTCGTATATTTATTTGGCGCTATATAAACACGAATATTAAAATCACGGTGAAAAAGGGTTATTTCCCCTTTTTTTAATATGTTCTCGAGTTCAAGGGATATTCCTTTCTTTACAAGCGACCGTTCTTTATTTTTGTTTTCCTTTAAAAAATCAGTATCATCAGTTCCAATATATAACATCCATCCATCACTATAAGCAATTTCATTTCTCAACAAGCGACGAAATTGATCCAATACAGAATCTTTTGTTTCTTCATAAGGCTTATTTAAATTATCAGCTAATTTTTTATAACAATGTCGAGTAAGAGATGATACAGCTGTGAATCCGTTAGGACCTATACGGACAATGGTGTTGCTTTCAACATGAAACAACGTTAAATTATTTTCTAAATTTTTGGGAGATCTATAAATTCTCATAATATTAATTTTTTTATAAATAGGGGAGAAAAAAACGGGGAACATATTTATCCCGTTATTCTCCTTCGTTTTTTTACTTCGCTTTTAAAAAAAGCTCGACTCCAGGCTTCGCCAGGAGGCTTCGCTTTGCTCGTTGTCAAGGTTTTGATAGCTTCGCTTTTTAAAAAGCTGGGGAAAAAAAAATCGAAAGCTTTCTTTGATTCCGTCAAGACGGAATCAAAGAAATCGACGCCCTTTGGGCTCGCGAGGTAGCCGGCGGATTTCATTAAATGGCGGGATTTTTTTTCCCTATCGCTTTGCTGGGAGAAAAGAAATTAAAAATTTCTTTTCTCCATCGCTTTTAAAAAAAGCTCCGGAAAAAGGAGAATCAAATATTACCTTTCCCCATCGCTTTGCTCGTCATCTTTTTCTTCGAAAGCGAAGCCATCGTTTCATTCGTCATCTTTTTTTCGAAAGCGAAGCCATCGTTTCACTCGTCATCTTTTCGAAGAAAAGTAAAAGAACGAAGAAGAGGACGAAGAAAAAAGTCCAGAGGCTTTGCATAGTATCCGGTAAGGAATCTTTGTTTTATTTGATCATTAGCAATAATGAATTATTTTAAAAATCTATGAATAAAAATTATTTTAGGATAAATGGGATTGGAATCCATCAAAGTAGTTCTCCAGATTATTTAATTAATATTTTTAATATATTAAATATATATGTTAATATCACGTTCCAAAACATCCATTTTGGAGAAAGGAAACCATTAATTTCTTTTTTTGAAACGGGAAGCCCTCTTATTGTTATTTCGATGGCGAGCCTCGCTTTATTTTATAAAGCAAGGCGAAGCTTTCTATTTTTGTCTCTTTGATAGACAAAAATAGAGGACCATGTCGTGTTCAAGAGTTTTCGTTGAATACGACAGAAGTTAGTATACCTTTCTACGTGGGTGAACGGGAAGTTAAAATTTTAAGCAAGACCCCCTTCCTGGATCATAGAGGAATCAATATTTTTTATGGCGGGTTTTAAAATTAAGATTGTTAATAAATAATAAATAATATTTATTATTTCGACGCGATATATAGGCCAAAGGCCTATATATGGCTAGCCTTTTGGGCGTCGCTTTGCTTTTATAGAAAAATTGAGCAACGAGTTTTTTCCCAAATTCCACCGAATTCAGTAATAAACCCTCGAGTTACGTTTCACTAATTATATTGTATTCGGAATGGGAACAATGTGGTTCCATAACTCATAAATACTCAATAGAAAGAACCATTTATTTGTTTTATGGTTTTTTTGTTTTATGCTGCTTATGCAGCTTCATATACATGGTAAAATAAACGGACCAGTAAATAAATGCTAAGCTGCTTCGCGTTTGCAATGACTTGCATTTCTTTTTTTCCTTGTCTGGGAATAGTAGATTCCTTGTCTTGGAATAATGGTATATTCCTTGTCTTGGAATGGTATATTCCTAGTCTTGGTATAATAGTATATTCCTTGTCTTGGAGTGGTCTCCGGAATACAAATCGAAGGACGCTTCCCACTTTAAGATGTCTTCAGTGGTTATCGAGAAGTGTTTAGCTACCAAGCGACTACAGATTTCAAGAATCCATAACTCGTACACCATTGACACTTTTCACGGCTTACTGAGTAATCTTTTGTCGCCATGCCACTCTGCATGGCCCACCGTCTTTTGGACGGTGGGCCAACACCGTCCTTTGGACGGTTGGTAATGGTGGGTCTATAGAGGATGGTAAATTTAGACCGTCCTAGGACGATGAGTCTATCGAGGACATGCTAGAAAGATACACTGCAGACACCAAAAGGACTAACTTTTGGCTAATACCAAACCTGTTGGCCCCGTTCCTCTCGTACGAGGGAGAAAACTTCTATGTATTCCAATTTGACATATCAGATAGCGACCAAACTGTCTCACGACGTTTTAAACCCCAAAATTGTTTCTTTTATTTACATAAAAGTTCAGACTATGTCATTTTCTTTGAAAAAAGAATAAAGGTATATTAGTCGTTGAACCAATACGACCTCCCGTATTTTATTATAATTTTAGAGGTCATATTATATTGGCTGCAAATTTACATCGACCCTGGGTCATGTTTTTTTGCAATAAACTTCGCTTTGCTCGTTATCAAGGTTTTGATCTGTATCTCTTCTTTTTAAGAGAAGAGATACAGATCAAAACCTTGATAGCTTCGCTTTGCTGGGGGAAAAGAAATCGAAGATTTCTTTTCCCCATCGCTTTTAAAAAAGACGGCTACCCTGGGTAGTATTTTAGTTTTTTAACTAAAGGAGACTGGTTAATTTTATCTCACGTCATGGTGCCGCCCAACTTTAATTGAACCATGGACTATGTAATCGTCAATCTAAAAAAAATAACGTTAAATATCTACTCTCTGAACCTCGTTCATATGTCAATTTATCAAAAATTTTTACCGCACGGCCCTCCGTTTTCGGGGGCCATGTCTATATCAATGAACATATAAATAAGGCTGCAAACTGGCTTTATTTTAAACTTCTTTGCAATTTATTTAATTTTCAAAAAATCTAAGATTCTAGGGGGCTGTGTGAGAACAACCCTTTTAAAAGACGAACAGTCTTACTCTTGGTACCTGCTACAATCAAATGATTCAAAAAAATAAGATTTTTTTCGACAAACATTAAATTTGTCTGCTTCAAGTTTCTTTGAAGTTTAGACCATGTCTTATCTCTCCCGGAGGGGGAGATTTAGCTATTTAAACTTTGCTTTGCTCGTAGTCAAGGTTTTGATCTGTCTCTCTTTTTAAGAGAAGAGAGACAGATCAAAACCTTGATAGCTTCGCTTTTAAAAAAAGCGCTTCGCTTTTTAAAAAAGCTTGGGAAAAAAAGAATCAAAGAAATCGACGCCCTTTGGGCTCGCGAGGCAGCCGGCGGATTTCATTAAATGGCAGGATTCTTTTTCCCCATTATAAGATGCGGCATCGTAAATAAAGTTTACTTTATATAATGGTCGTTAGACCTAATTCATTCGAATTTTGGTACGAAATTGTCTGGATATTTCTTTTTTTCCAGATTTCTTTCGTTTAAGCTATTAGATATATTACTCATATAGAGTAGTATTGGCAAGTGTTTACCAAGCTAGGACGAGACGACATCGCAATAATGTTTAATTTTAATATATTATAATATATAATAAATTTTTTTTTCTTTTATAATCGGCTTTGCTGAGCCACCCATATAAAAGTTCAGACTATATCATTCTATATGAATATAGAATAAACGTGTAGTCGTTAATCTCCCGCTATTAAAATAGCGTTAGATGCTAATTATTTTGGTTCCGCATGTTTAACAGAAAACATAGTTTTACTTTATAGAATTGTAAATTTCATGCTATTAAATATAATAACACATTAACAATATAATATTCAAATATATTAGCTCCACCCTTTGCATTAAAATGCAAAGCGGGGCAGTAAAAAAAGTATATGTAATTCAAAAATTTTTTAGCATTTAGTTTATTTTTTACAGTTATTAACTGACCCCATTCATCACGAGGTGCCGAACTTTGGTGTCGATAAGGTCTCTTGACCAAAACTAGCCTGTTCAATATTGTTAATCGGCTCACCGTCCGGAGGACGGTGGGCCATTCTTTTACGCTTTTTTAAAAGAGCATAAAAGTTCAGACTATGTCATTATCTTTATTATAAAGATTTCAAGTATCTTAGTCGTTGATCCCTTTTGAATTGGATGCAAATTTACATGATTGTTTTTTTGCAATTTACTTGACCATCCCACCTTTTATCCGTATATAATACGGAACGGGAAAAGGTTTGGTTGCTACCCCTCCGATCTCTTTTCACGGTTGGTGAAGAGAAAGCGGAGGGTGGAAATAGTTTTAAAACTCGCGCTATTAAATCAAAAATTTTAATCAAAAATTTTAATCAAAAATTTTAAAGCGCGACGGGTTACAACTATATGGGACTTACAGTATAGTTAATCCCTAGAGTAGCTTTTAGCCGATGAGCGACAACTTTTCCACTCAAAATTGTCGGATCACTAAGACCGACTTTCGTCCCTGCTTGAAGTGTCATTCTCGCAGTCAAGCTTCCTTCTGCCTTTACACTCAATAGCTGATTTCCATCCAGCTTGAGGAAACCTTTGTACATTTTTGTTACCTTTTAAAAAATAAATTCCCCATTTAAATTACCCATTTGAGACTGTAGAGTAACCTGATGATTTGGTAATATACTTTTAGAGTTCAAATTCTTCCAGAGTGGTCTCTCACTGTTGGCTACTATTTTTCCGGAAAAAAATCATCATCGCCTCCCACCTAGGCTGCGCAAGAAAAACTTAAACTCAATCTCAAATTGCAATAAAGCTTCAAGGGTCTTTCCGTCTAGATATGTCGAGTCCGCATCTTCACGGACAGGTCTATTTCACCGAGTCAATTTTCGAGACAGTGCTTGGATGGTTACGCCATTTGTGCAGGACCATGTAACCCACAATTTTCATTGTAGCACGAACTATGTCATAACTAATAAATTAAATTATCAATTTTAATTTTAGTCTCTGAACAATTCAAAGTACCATATTTTCATGGGGCTATGATTTTGCTGCAAATTGTAACGAATTATTTAATTCATTAGTTCTTGCAATTTATTTAATTCATATAAAATATAAAATTCTACAGGGCTGTCATAACAACCAATTATGTGCCAATGAATTTCGCTCAGATTTTCTATTTATTCACATAAATAGCTGGACTTTATCTTACAAAATTTCCATAAAGAAATTTGTTAATGCCCCGTTCTGTGACCCATCGTTCAAAGAACCATAGGCCGAAGAACGTGGAATGAATACATAAAGTCTCTAAGGATTTTTTTTCCTGTTGATTATTTTAATTATATTATATGATTTTTACTTTTAGTACCCCACTCTACGTGGTTGGCTCTCTCTCCGTTTCGGAGAAAGATAATAAATAGCTTTCGCGTCTATATATAGCTCTTGCATATATATATATAGCTTTCGCGTCTATATATATAGCTCTTGCATATATATATAGCGTCAAGTTTAGAATTATTTATAGTATAGTACAGATAATTTAAAAATGTCTCAACATATAGTTTTATTTTACTAAAGCTAGCGATTGTGTAACCTTAGGATCCTCAGAGTTAGGACCGCCGTTGATACAGGGCTTCGATTGAGAGCTTGCACCCTCGCACTTAACCTACTGACACTGGGCAGGCGTCAGCCCCCATACATTGTTTATTCAACTTTGCGGAGACCTGTGTTTTTAGTCAGTAATTGTTAAATCAATTTAAATAGTATCCTTGTATTTATTACAATATTTTTCAAAATACAAAGACGCAACATTTTTTTTTATAAAAGTAATTCGTTCTTCAACGAGTTGAGTACGAATTTCATCCTTCCATATTACTTCTTTTACTTCCCACCTTTTAGACTTTAAATCAAAATTTACCAAACGATTAAAACGTCCCTCGAAAATTTGACCAACTGTAGTTGTTGGAGATTCTCTATCTGGTAATTTAGGTAATTTATACTTCATGCTTTCAAAAATATAAGGACCCATTAATTTCATAACGGTTGAAAAACTTCTACCACTAATATAAAGCCTATAATATATTTTACCAGGTTTAGTATTTTTTTGAGGCCAACACTCAATCCCAAATTTGAAGGTTAATATACGACATAAATAAAGAGTTTCTTCAAAAGTAAAAGAATGAGTACTAATCTCTAAAGATCTTGAATTGGAAATATCAGCAGCACCTCCATCATCCATAAACCAATAAGCTAAAACTCGTCCATTTAAAAATCTTTAATATTTGAAGAAAGTATTTTTTGTTTTACCATTTTTATCTTTGTAATAAAACATATTAAAATAAGGAAAAACTCTTTATATTTTCTAGTTTCAAATCTATACTGTTGATATTCAATACCATCTGCTATTACAGTACGAAGTGAAAATCTTTTGGCAGTAAGAGATTGATATTTGCTATAAATATGTTCCATAAATAAAACCTTATTTGGATCTCGTGCGGTTTGAGCATAAATAAAACGAGCTGTTTTTTTAAAAACGCCTTCATAACCATCTAAAGAACCGTCTCCAAGCATATTAGCTATAAAGATATCAAACAATTCTTGGGCTAAAACAAAAGGATTTTTTAACATAAATAGAAGTATTGGATAAAATTTTATAAATTTTTATTTAAATTGATATTTACTTTAACCGCCGGCTTGTTAAGACAATTAAAGCTCAGACTATATCATTATTTTTATTATAAAAAGCCGCCATTTTTCTTTCCTCCGGCTGCCTTGCGAGCCCAGAGGGCGTCGATTTCTTTGATTCCGTCAAGACGGAATCAAAGAAAGCTTTATAATAATAAAAATATTAAACATGTAGTCTTTGACCTCCCATCCTATAAAGGGAGATGCTGATTATTTTAATTCTTTAAAAATTTAAAGAATATATTAAATTTTTAACTATTATAACATTTATTATTTAGTAAAGTGAGTCAGTTAAATATTTCTCTCCCCAGGTGAAGAGAGAAATACAACATATAATAAACGAGATATTTAAGTATTAATATTTAATTATTTCCCAGCATTTAGTTTAATTTACAAAATTATAAAAAAAGAATTTTTTTATAATAACGGTTCAAGTACACAGACCTAAACAGTCCCCCAAGCCATTTCACTGCGACCAACTTGACAGTATTTTGATCAAGTATGGTACTCTTTCTTCCGAAGGTACAGAGTCAATTTGCCGAATTCCTTGAAAATTGTTATCTCGCATATATTGCAAACTTTTTATTTGCTTATAAGACTATGTAATCATCTTTTATTTTTATATATCCCAATATTTAATGTCATAGATAAACCTTTGGTTTATATATGGCATTAATTTTTTAGTTTTGAATAAAAATACTATTAGATGTCAAATTATTAGTCGTTAAACCTAAAAAATTCATATCCAAAAAAAGTTCTTAAAAGTTCTTAAAGACCAGCTTGTGTCGTCTTTTTGAATATCCACTGCCCCGTTTTGCCTTTTAATGCAAAGCGTGGAGCTAAAAATTCTTAAAAGACTAGCTTGTGTCGTCGTGTTTTGATATTCAAAAAGACTCGCTTGCTTCGTCGTTTTGAGAGGTCTCCTTGCAAGCAAGGAGACCACTATTCAAAAAGACCAAAAATAAAATTTTTAAGGCTGCAAGTTTAAAATTTATAAAAAATTTCGTTCATAAAATTCTTGCAATTTTTTTGATTAGCAAGCCACGCGAGCGTACTATCTTTCATGTATTTATAACATGATCGGGCCATAAGATAGACCCCTTAGTATACTCTACTTATCCACCTGTGTCAGTTTCGGGTACAGCTAAACTGTTCTACATGAATCATTATCTCTCCAAAAGAAGAGCTGTAAATTTCACTCAGAAGTTTTCTTGGAAAACTCGGAATATTTTTTTTAACTAATCCGATTTACGTGCTGGAAAAACCTATTAAATACTTCGTGACACGTAATTTCGTCCTTCTGTGTTAGGTACGGCTAGTATTTAAAAATTTCTTAATATATCATCTAATAGAAATTACCTATATTCTATTATTTACTCTCCCCCCTTCTTATATAGAATATAATAAGGGAGAGGGCAACGCGATATATAGGCCAAAGGCCTATATATTTGAAAGAATGATATGAGAAATTTGTAAATTTCACAAAAGAAATCTTTATTTCTATTCTTGTTTTCTCTCCCAAGGTAAGGGAGAGTAGCAAGTGAAGGAAATAGAGAAATCTTCGACAATATTTAGAAACCCAGTTTAGTTCAAGAATATTAACTTGATTACCAATCGACTACGTTTTTCAACCTCATCTTAGGTGCTGACTACTTAAAACTAGTCTATTTATAGACTATAAGGACTTTATCATCTTCATGAATATATGAAGCAAAAGTTTAATAGTCTCTGAACCTTTTATAAATAAAAGGATGTGAATTTCTCGGCCCAGGGGCCGGAGATTCTCGCAATTTTTGATTTTCGTTCTTTAATTTATGCTGCATTAACTTAAAGATGGAGCTTATGTCAACTCTTTATGGACAAGCCTATTTTAAATATAAAATAAAGAAAACCTTGGATTTTCGGGGAGTAGGATTCTCACCTCCCTTTTCGTTACTCAAGTCGACATTATCACTTGTGCATTAACTACTCCTTTATCCTATCTTTTTTCTCTTACGAGTAAGAGCTTTAGAGAGATAAACTTTACTCCCCGCTCTACGGTGAATACAACAGAGCGGGGTATTTAGGAGTTTTATATACATCACTGCGGTAGTAGTATTATACTGCACAACGCTCTCCTACCGAGATTTAGAATTTTTAGTTTATGGGCTTTTATAAATCTATAATATATTATATATTATCGATTTTCTCTCTTTTTCCATTTTACGGTTCCGTTTTGTAACGGATCTACATGCCGCATCTTTGATAGTAAAGACTATCAAAGATGCGGTATCATATTTTTTCGAATTTTAAAGCCTATAGCTTTTAAATTCGAAAAATCTCGCTAAAAAATCTCTCACAGTTTCGGCAAATTGCTTAGTCCCATACATTTTAGGTGCGATGAGACGCATCTGTCAGTGTGTTTTACGCTTCCTCTTTAAAAGATAGCTGCTTCCGAGCGTACTTTCTGACTCTCTTGATCTTCCACTTCCTTTAACACTTAGCAATTCATTTAGGGGCCTTAACTAGTGATTCGGGCTGTTTCCTTTCGAGCAATGCGCTTATCCTCATTGCTCCCACTATATGGTGGTATTTTTTGTATTCGAAGTTTATTTTCGTTTGGTACAATTCACATCGCCCGCACGAAATCAGAGCTCTCAATTGTTTTAATTTAAACTCATTCAAGATTAATGAGTTCATTTTTTAATTAAAACAATCGGACTATTTTTCAAGAGTATTTTATATATCTAAATTTTTGCGTTACAAATTAAATAGTTATTGCTTTTGGTTTAGATAAATAAATTCACATGTTAATTTTTAGTCTCTGAACTTAATATGTTTTTATTTCACGCTCATTCGAGAGCTTAAAAAGCTTTCGAATACAAGGACAAAAGCCTATATATGGCTTTGGCCCCGCATTCGATATATTATTAATATATCGAATGCGGGCACGACCCAAAAGCGATCTATGGCTGGTTATACCCGAGGGTATAACCGCTATCCACTGTTTTGCATGGTCCCTCGCGAGCGAGAGGACCATGCAAAGCGTGGAGGTAAAAAAAGACGAACATATTAGGCTGCAAATTCCCACCACTTAGAAATTTAAGTCGTAGATTCTTGCAATCTATTTAATTTTTTTATTTAAATTTTAATAAAATCTTAAATTTTATTGGGCTGAGTCTTAGTTGACTTTTAACCCTAAAAAAAATTCCATCACCATATGCTGCGCCTAAACGCATTTCGGAGAGAACCAGCTAGCTCTGCCTTCGATTAGCTTTTCCAATAGTTCTTCTTTTTGTATATACAAAAAGAAGATCGGATTATTTCATCATGTAAGTCAATCTTAAATATATAGGTTTATGTCGTATTTAAATGAATTTGAATACAACCGACACAAAACCATAAAAATAATTGCTACATGTTAAAATTTAATAATCTCTGAACCTACGGCTCCCGCGTCGTTGAGACGCAGGGGCCATGGGCTGCAAATTTTTTTACTTGAAAATAATATTTATTATTTTGCGCCGCTAAATTTCCATATTCTTTTATATGATATATTGCAAAGCGGGTGAGTAATGTTTTGCAATTATTTTAATTTGTACTTTTAAAATTTTTAAAAGGAGCTACTTTTCAGAAACTCGCAAATCAAGGCTCATCCGGCAATTTTTCAACATTGGTCGGTTCGGACTTCCTCAGCTGTATTACCAGCGATTCCTCCTGGCCTTGATTAGATCAGGCAGGTTCGGGTCTCAATAAAGTGACATAGATATGCTTTTTTTTTAAAACTCGCTTTCGCTTCGACTTGAATCAAAAGCCACTTTATTGAACTCGCCGACACATTCTTCAACAGGCACGCGGTCAGAAATATTATACTCCTTTTTCCTCCCACTGCTTATCAGCTTACCATTTCACGTTCTATTTCATATCATCCTTTTCAGGTGTGCTTTTCATCTTTCCCTCACGGTACTATTTCGCTATCGGTCACTCAAGAGTATTTAGCCTTACGAGGTGGTCCTCGCTGATTCACACGAGATTTCACGTGTCTCATGCTACTCGGGAATTACAGAAATGCTAGTATACATGTCGCGGCCACATGATTGTTCAAAGAACAAAGTTTTGGCCGCTAGTTTTTTAGCATGTTTAAATTACTGGACTTATCACCATCTATGGTATGTATTTTCATTCATTTCATTTAAAATTCAAAATTCTTTCCGTTCTTATTCCACGTGGACTTATTATTCCACGTGGAATAATAACCTAGTCTTTCTTCTGCTCATTTTCTCTAATCCCAACTACCCCGTCTATTTTTACCTTTTGCAGCCCTTACGTTGTCTTTTTTATATAGACAAATTAAAATTGCAATACGGCTTTTTTCAAATCGTCTTTAATGTCGATATTTATAGATCGGTTTAGGCTGTTTTTTCGCTCGCCGCTACTCAAAAAATCACTTTTGTTTTCTTTTCCTACACTTACTAAGAGGTTTCAGTTCAGTGCGTTAGCTCTTGTCTTGATTATGAATTCTCAAGAGAGTTTATTAGGTTGCCCTATTCGGGAATCTTTGTATCCTAGCATTTTAGCCTACTCCACAAAGCATTTTCGTTGGTCTAAACGCCCTTCATCGCCTTTGAGTGCCTAGAGATCCGTGATAAGCCTTCTTTTTTTAATTTTACCTTTTTTTACTCCTCCCAGTCTTCTGAGACCCTTTATAGATCCGAACTTTTTTAGACTTTTGCGTCGTGCCCGCTTTGGATATATTTTTTATATATCCAAATATTTTTTATATATCCAAATATAAAGAAAGGCTTTGGTGTCATCTAAAGTGGAACTATAAGGGTCCTTAGTATTCATGGTACATAGGAGTCTTTTTTTTTAATTATAAAAAAACCGTTTATTTATGTCAACGTCTATTGCCCTTTTGATTTTCCAGGATATTTTTCATTTACTTTTTTTAGAACTTGCCAGTTCTTATGGTATTATATGGTCCCGAATCTTTGCCCCCCATATTATTATATTCCTCAGCCCTACGTCCATCCATCTATCTCCTTTCATCCGTCAATCTCTCTCCTATCCATTTTTCTTTTTCTTATCCATTAAACATGGAGAGGAGCTAATGGATGGAAGGAGATAGCTTTTTTTGGGTCGGGCCTTTCTTATATCGATTTTAAAGGATCATAGAAGGTGAGTGCTAATAACTTTAGTTTAATTGCTGTTGATAAAAGAATAGAAAACAATTTGAAATACAAATCTCATTTAGTTATATTAAACAAATTCATACTATTAGAAACCCCGGTTGCCCTTTTACGATGAGAGCAATATATCGGTTGCTTTTTTTTGCCAAGCCGTAACTCTCTTAAAAAAATCCTAACTCTGTTGAGTCCAAAATATTCTTTTGCTTTCGGTTCCGCCATGACGCAGATAGAGATTTGATCAACTAAAAAATATTTATCTAGAATTTTCCATATCCTTTTGTTCTATAAATGGTAAGAATGAAAGGAAAAGGGTCCGCTGAAGAATTCGGAGTAAAAGAAGGAAGGTAACCTTTGCGGTAAGAGGGTGAAAGAAAGAAAAAAAAAGAAACTAGTTCCGCTGGAGTAAGTTCATAATCATAAATAATAAATTAAATAAAAAGTATGCTCTTTATATACAATCATTAAATAAAATTAAATTTATAATCAAAAAATAATTTTAAATATTATTATTTAATAAAATTAAATAATATTTATTCTGTAAACAATAATCATTATTTTTTGTATTTATTTTTAAAAATAAAATTGAAATCAAATCTAAAAAATAATATAACAAAAAAATTTATAATGTTTTAAAACAACCAAAATTTATTATTATTAAATTAAATCAATTACTAAAAACATTAAAATTTTTACTATCACACTTTGTTCTCTCTCCACCCTTTTTTTAATGATTATTTTTTTTAGTTCCTTCAATCCATTTATTTTAATAACAAACGTTCTAAAAAAAAGAATTTCATAAAAAAAACTAAAAGAAAAAAACGTGGAGATACAAACCAAGAAAACTATAAAAATAATCTGTTATTTCTACTATGTTAACATTGAAAATTTTTGTCTATACTACAATCATGATTTTTGTTTCTCTGTTTACTTTTGGATTTTTATCATCTGACCCTTCACGAAATCCATTAATTAAAATTGATGATTAATAAATTGATTTTTATTCAATCGTTTCTCTAATATTACATAAATTATTCTCAATTTTATTACACTAAAAAAAAATTGACAGCTATTTTTTATTTACTATTCAAAAATTGCTTATTTTTTTTTCTTTTTAGTGATAGTTTTTTTTTGTAGTTCTCGGTCTTTTTTTGGATATTCAAAAAAAGACGACGCAAGCTTCAAAACAAAATAAAAACAACAAAAAACAAAAACGATTCAAAATTTATAATTATTTTATTAAAAATAGCTAATTTTCTTTCCATTTGACTTTTTATGAAAGACCATATTATATTTAGTTTTACTACCACATAATATGATAATGAAAAATTAGCTCCCTTTAGTATATTAATAATAAAAGGGAGACCAAAAAAAAAATATTATCTATCGAGCTTTCGATACAATGAAACGACGATCTTTTTAATAAATAAAAAATAATATTTTTTATTTTGATCCGAAAGCTTTATTTTTTTCTCCCCACCGAAGAGATATCTAAAGAAAAATGTGATATATTGGCTTTTGGCTAATATATGGCTAATAACTACTAATAAATATTATTTATTATTTTCATGCGAAAGCCTTTTTCTTTTCTTCCCACGGGGGAGAGAGCAAAAGGAAAACGCGATATATAGGCCAAAGACCTATCTATGGCTGGAAAAAGTAATACCCGTCGAATATTTCAGACGGACCTTAAACAATAAGTAATAGCTATTACTTGGATCTGAAATACTCACAAAATCTTCCTTTTTTATAAACCTTTGTGCGTTTTTTTTATTAATAAAAAAAAGATAATCAAAGTAAACAATTGTCAAATAAGAATAATCTTCAAGTATTCTTACGCGATTGCATTTTTTTACTGATATCTTTCCTTCCAGTCTTTTATTTGGATGGTTTTTTTTTCATTTAACCTTTTTATTTATATATATATATAAAGCGTGAACCAAATGTAAAATATTATATTTTACTATACTTTTACAAAATATAATAAGAGAAACAAAATGAAAAATATAATACTTTGGTCTGTCCCCGCATAATATCATAAAGGAAGAACCAACAATCCGTATAAAATAATTTCAAATAAAGATTATTTAAATTATAAATTAGTTTATATAAACTAATTTATAATATATTGTAAACTAGACGGTAAAAAATTTCAAAATTAAACAAAACTTAAAAATATTTAAATTATGACAAGCCGTAAATCTTCAAGTTCTGATGTTATTTATCCAATTTTTACAGTTCGTTGGTTAACAATTCATGCTTTAGCAGTACCTACTGTCTTTTTTAGGTGCTATTACAGCTATGCAATTTATTCAACGTTAATACTAAAATTATTCATAATATTATATTAAAAATAATTAATTAATTTTTATAAAAAAAAGAAAATAATATTTTTAATTTCTTTTTTTTGAGTATTTTGATCAAAACAAAATAAGGCAAGACAGAACAATAAAACACAAGATAGAATAAGATTAAAGTAACAATTTACTTTTATATTATTAAACTTTACATTATTAAAAAATATTTTTTTTGAGAATTATTTAAAATATTGTAATGTGAAAAAAAGTGACTCCTCCTGCGATAACTCAAACAATTTTTAAAAATAGTTTTATTTATAAGACATATCTAGCCTTTTGGCCTTGCGCTCACTTTTTATCTATCTTTGATATATCAAAAGAAAAATACAATATATAGACCTTTGGTCTATATATGGCTTTGTCCCCCGCATTCGATATATAAATAATATATCAAATGCGGGCACGACGCGAAAGCCTTTTTCTTTTACTCTATCCCACTTGCACATAATCCCTTCTCAAGGTCTGGTCTCTTTGCATGGTTCCCTAGCATACCAAAATAGGTCCCTTCGCATGGTTTTTTTGCATGGTCTCTTTGCATCTCTGGTCTCTTTGATGTCCGGTCTCTTTGCAAGCAAAGAGACCATGCAAAGAGACCATGCAAAGAGACCGGAGATGCAAAGAGACCGGAGATGCAGAGAGACCGAAGATGCAAGGAGACCGGATCGTACGAAGGGACCGGATTGACGAGGAGACGAAATATGGAAGGAAACCGGATCCTGCGAAGGAACCGGACCTTGATAAGGAACCGTAAAAAGGAAAATAATTCTCCTCAAAAATCAAATTCGCTCGTGCACCGTTTGGTTATTACTTTTCATGATAATCTTTTTTACTTTTTTAGTTTTCTTTTTATATTATAGGTCTGGAATATTTGATCTTCATCAGATCCTTGTAAAGAAGAACTAAACGGTCTATTTTTACCCTAATTTCTCTCGCCGCTGAAAAAGTCTTTCTTTTGATTTAAAGAAACCAAAAGAAAGCTGAAAATGCGTATTTCTTTTAATTGATAATCATCTTTTTTAATCAGTATAAAAAAACAGCAGATTATTTATTATCTGCTACTTTTTTTTATTAAAAATTTTTTGAAATTTTTAACAATATAAAATGTGCTCTGCTACCCAAAAAGCAGGGTATTAAATAATAAAAATTAAAGTAATTTATAAAACAATGACTAATACTCAATTATCATCTAGATCGGGTTATATAAATAATGGAATTTCATTTTCTGTATATGAAAAAAATTTTTTACAAGGCATATCCTCTTCAAATAAAATGTATCAAAACTAAGTTTTATTACTCAAGCAAAAATAACGCCAGTGTTTATACAAAAAACGGTAGTAAGTTCTTTATTAAAACCATTAAATTCAGAATATGGAAAAGTTTTACCAGGTTGGAGTACTACAGGTTTAATGGGAATTTTTATTGTTCTTTTTGCAGTTTTTTTAATCATTTTAATTGAAATTTGGAATCAATCTATTATTTTATATTAATTTTCTAGGCTTCACATTGTTTTTTTAATGATTGTTTGGTCCTCTCGCCTGGTTTTCTCGCATGGTCTTCTTGCATACCAAAAAAGATCCCTTCGTATGGTTTCATCACAAGAGAGGAGACCGGATATTGCGAAGGGACCGAATTGGAGAAAGGATCGAATCTTGCAAAGAAACCGAATCTTGGGAGGGAACTATGCGCAATTATTTATTTTTTGAAGAGAACAACGTAATAAAAATAAAATAAAAATGTTATTTGTCAAATCTATCATAACATTATCATTTATATCGAACTTTTTCCTGTTTTGTTTTTCTCTGCGTGGGTCGTTTTTTTTATATTCCTCAATGTTTTACTCTACTTTTGTCTTTTTTTCGTCTTTCTTGACCAATTCCTTCTCGGTTTCTCTTCTTTACATCTGCTAAAGCGAGGCAAAAGGTCGTGTTCGTTTTCAATATGTTTTTAATACATCGAAAGTAAGCGCGACGCAAAAATATTTTTTTGTATATTTCTATCCCGAAATGGAAATTTTGTTCTTTTCACTTCGAATAGAGCAATGGAAAGAAAAATGCAATAGAGAGGTTTTTTTTTTTGTGCCCGCTTTCTGCCCTCTTTTTTAGAGAAAAGGGGGCAGAAAGCGGGCACGACACGAAAGGAAAAGTCAACATATCAGCCAAAAGCCTATATGTGGCGGCTTGGCTATTTTTTACGGAACAAAAAAATACTGAACAATAATAGAAATAAAAACAACAAATAAATCAATAAGTATAATTAAAACTAGGTTGCCAACAACTTTACTCCCTAACTTTTTTGAATAACAATAACAAAAAAAATAAAAGATAAAATTTGGTGGCTTTTTTTATTTTTACTTGTTAATATTTATTGAACATATTATAATTTCATAAATACAATAAAAATTGATTACTTTTATTTTAAACATGTTCCTGTAATTTTCTATTTTTAGTAGGGCTTTTTGTAGCCCCGAGACCCTCTCTTCTATGACTTCTCGCTCATGCAAGAGATCATAAAAGAGAGATAGCTAATATATCGCGTTTTTCTTTAGATTTATCCCCGACTCGGTGGTAAGAAAAGAAAAAGGCTTTCGCGTAGAAATAATATATAATATTTATTATTTCAAGCTGTATATAGGCAATATAGCGCGTTTTTTTCGATATATTTTGATATATTGAAAGTGGGTGCGACGCGAAATCTAATATTAAATATAAATAAATGCTGTAAAATCTTACAAAATAATAAAATTTTTATAAATTCAATTTATGCAAACTTTTTACAATTATTAGCATTATTTGCAGTTATTGCAGTTGGTCCTTTAGTTGTTGTTTTTTTAGGTTTAACTAATTCAAAAAGTTTATAATGTTTTTTTTTTATTTTTTTTCTGTACAAGCCGAACAAGCGTTGATTTTTTTGATTGCGTCGAAACGTAATCAAAAAAAAGCTATTTTTAAGCTTGCTAATAGAAAAAAGTTTTATCCTATCCCGATTTTTTCTCCGAAGAAAAAAAAGATGAAATAGTCTTTTTTTGAAATAATATTTATTATTTCTAACCTAAAAGCCATATATAGGCTTTTGGTCTATATATGGCTTTAGCGCCCGCTTTCAATATATTAAAAATATATCGATAGCAGGCGCTAAAGCTTTTTTTTTCTCTCTTTATCTTGAGAGAAAAAGAAAAACGCAATATATCGACTCTGAGAGGAAAAAAACGCGATATATATAGGCTATCTCTTTTCTATGACCATTAGCGATAAGTCCTGAAAAAGAGGGTCGTGAGGCTTTTTGTAACCTTTCTTAAAAACTATATATAGCTTTTTTTTTCTCTTTCTCAGGAATAGAGTTAAAAAAAAATGCAATATATAGCTTTCGCGTCGTGCCCGCTTTTGATCTATCTTTGATAGATCAAAAGCGGGCACAAGGCCTTTGGCCTATATATGGCTAAAATTTCTATAAAACATTTAACCTTTTTCGACGTTCCTTCCTCTTCCGGGGACTCAAATGCAAAATTACGGATTTAAAACGGAATGGACTAAATAATTATGCTAAACCCGTATTTTTTTAGAACAAAAGAATTTTTTTCCAATAAGACAAAACAATATCTAACCGTAAAAAGATTTTTCTGTTTCGTTTTACCTCGCTTTTTTATATTATGTGGAGGTAGCCTAGAGTATAATATTTCTGTTTGCCCCCGCATAATATAATTAAAAAAACAAAACAGGATAAGATAAAACGGAGTATAAAAAAACAAAAGAGAAGTAGACTAATAAAATGATATAAAACCAGAATTTCGAGGGATTTCGAGTATTACTTTTGTCTTATTTTATACAACCTTTAAAAAGAATTATTCTAGAAAACTCCTTGATTCTTTTTCTCACTATTTTTGGCAGATTGAGAGATCGAATTTTAAAATAATTACTAGCCCGTTTTGTGCTTTATTATTTTTTGAAATATGAGTTGTAAAACGTGTAATAAAAATTAAAAAAAATTTATGAAAAATAAAGGAAAACGAAAATCTGCGATTGCAGATGTAACAATGGTTTGAAATAAAACTGATAATGGAAGTTGTTTAATAAATAAGAAAACACCTGAAATATATTTTCAAAATCAATCATCATTAATTTCACAAATTTATTTACCTATTAAAACAATTCAATGTGAAGAAAAAAAATTTGATATTTTAATTAATGTTAAAGGAAGTGGATTATCTTCCCAAGCAGGCGCAATTCAATTAGCAATAGCAAAAATATTAAATGAACATATTATAAATCCAAATAATGTTGAAGAAAATACGAAACTAACATCGAAAAATAATAAATCTGAGAATCAATTGTCTTCTATAAATGAAAATACTAATTTAATAACTAAGGCTAATAAAAAAAAATATAGATTAATCTTTAAAAAAGAAAATTTTTTAACAAGTGATCCTCGTATGAAAGAAAGAAAAAAACCTGGATTGAAAAAAGCTAGAAAAAGTAGTCAATTTTCAAAACGATAAAAAATAATGTTAAAATTTTAATTTATTTCTTCTTTTTCTGTTTTATTAATTCAATATAATAAAGTAATCTTTTTTCCGTATCTTTTTCGATCAGAAATTGATTAAACAAGTCTCGTAACTTTCTATTTTATGGCTTCTATTTCTTTTCATATATTTTTAATATTAGGAAGTCTGAAAATAATTTATTATTCCGTCTTTTTTTGAGATCCAAAAAGACTCGCTTGTTCGTCGTTTTTAGAGATCCACTGCCCGTTTTGCATGGTCCCCTTGCAAGCGAGAGGACCATGCAAAGCGTGGAGGTAAAAAACAACTTTTTAAAGACGAGGCAAGCTACTCTGACACTGCATAATATAATAAAGGAAAGAAACTAATTTTTATTATCATATTATATAGCAACCAAGAGAAATATAATAAAGGCAATTAAAATTGGATTTTTTTTTCCATTGAAAAAAAAATTTTTATATTTCAGCCCAAGATTTACCATATGGCCCCCCCCGAAAACGGAGGGGTTCTTAGGTCTATTTTGTACGATATAATTATATTTAAAGACTTAAAACTTGCTAAAAAATTTCATATATTTAATAATATAAAATATAAAAGGTTCATTGACAATATATATATAGCTTTCGCGTCCAAAATAATAAATATTATTATTTTGATGCTCTCGCGACGCGCCTGATTTCAATATCTCGTTGATATATCGAAAGCGGGCGCTAGCCATATATACTTTTATCAGGGCTCCAAAAGCCCCATGACCTTCTTTTCTATGACTTTTAGTTAACCAGTCATGGAAAAGAGATAGCCTATATATTGCATTTTTTTGCTCTTTCCCCAATGTGAAGAAAAGAAAAAGGTTTTTCGTGCCCGCTTTCGATATATTAAAGATATATCGAAAGCGGGCACCAAAACCATAGATAGGCTTTTAACCTCGTGCCCGCATTTGATCTATCATTGATAGATCAAATGCAGGCACGACGCGAAAACCTTTTCCTTTCAATCTATCTTTGATAGATCAAATGCGGGCACAAGGCCAAAGGCCTATATATGGCTATATATTGCATTTTCCTTCAGTTCTATCTCCAATGGGGAGAAAAAAAAAGCGTTCGCATCGGAAATAGATAGTCTAAAAAACTACCTATTTATAGAGCTATATATAGGTCTTTAGCCTTGCGCCCGCTTTCTACCCTTTTTATTTATAAACGAAGGGCAGAAAGCAAGTGCTATCTATAAAAAAGAATAATAGGTTATCTTTGACCCGTTTTTCATGAATAAAAATATATGGAAAGAGATGACTCTCCTTTTATTAAAAGAGGAATATAAATATATGAAAAAAACAAAATTTCTTAAAGAATCACGAAGTTCTATGGAACTTCGCTAAAAAACTTAATAAATTGTTTGTTTTTAAAACAACTATTAAATAATAATTAATACATGAATATTTTTATTATTATTCGTACTTATAAATTGTTTTTATTTTATTTTAAAAAAAATTTACTGCTTCGTTCTGTGAAAATATTGCCTCGTTTTTTGGTCTATTGTTCTTTTTTAACGATAAGTCACAGAACGTGAAGGTAAAAATAAAAAATTTATAATATAGATAAAAGATTGAATTTTCCCCCGTTTCGTATAAAATACGGAAGAAATTCAGCTCGTTTCCAGCCCTATATAAGCCTTTTGCCTCGTGCCCGCATTTGATCTATCAAAAATAGACCAAAAGCGGGCGGGACGCAAAAGCTATATATTGCGTTTTCTTTTGGTTATACTTTCGAATATAACCGCTCTCCACTGTTCCGTTTTGCATGGTCCCCTCGCGAGCGAGGGAACCATGCAAAGCGTAGAGGTAAAAAAAGATTCTTTGTTACTTTTTATAAACGTAACAAAATTGGCGAGTTTCCCTGGAATTATCTGCTCTATTCCTGATCAAATAATTCCAGGGAAAGACGAAGAAAATGATAAAAATATTATATTTAAATTTAAATAAATTAATTTTTTAAAGATTATGCTATATTTTTTTTTCTATACTATTTTTTTAATTGGATTATTAGTTTTTGCTGGTGCAACTTATTTTACCTTGAGAAAAGTAAAATTAATTTAACTTTACGCTCTATAGTAAAAAAGTTAGCTTTTCTATCACGAAACGTATTACTAACCGGATAATTTTTGTTAATTATTGTATTATAGTTTTTTTATTTATTTTCTATAACTATCCCGTCGGAAATATTCAACCGGTATTCCTTTTTTAATAGGAAAAACAATCCAATTTAGATAATTATATTAAACCTGACCCCAAATTTACCAAAATTATTTGATCCATTTTATATTAGATTATTGCAGAGAAAAACTTTGAATGAGAGTACTCATGAAAAAATAAATGCTCTTTAGGCTTATTTAAAAATTACTTGTTTTGCTTACCCCCTTTTAAATGTCAACCTGTGAAAAAGAACTCACGACGCAAAAGTCAATTAATTTGCAATGTCTTTTCATTTCAATAACGTTTTTTTTTGTACCATTTTTTCTATTTCGTTTTTTATACAAATTATTTGTGATTTTTGAGTAAGCATACGGATTAATTTGGCCTTATGAGTTTTTTTAGTTTTACATAATTATATTCTACTTTGCTCTTGCTATACAATAAAAGAAAATCATTCTTACTTGCTTTTGCTTTATTAAAACTTTAAAAAGAAAAAAAATAATAAATACATTAAAATATATTAATTTTAATTTAAACGTTTATAAAATTTATAAAAACTTAATAAAAAAAAAGATATTAGATAATAAAAATAAATAAACATAATTTGTATCTAAAATTTTGAATATATTTTTGGCGCTTTTGATCTATCAAAGATAGATCAAAAGCGCACAAGGCCAAAGCTATATTGTTTTTCTTTGGTTTTTTTTACTTCCACGCTTTGCATTAAAACTGCAAAGCGGGGCAGTGGAGAGCGGTCTCCTTGCATGGTTTTTTTGCATGCAAAGAGACCGGATATTGCAAGGAGACAACTCTCCAAAAAAAAGACTCGCTTGCTTCGTCGTTTTTTGGATTCCCTTTTTGAAAAAGGGAATCCAAAAAAAAGACTGTAATAAAATAATGATAAATTAAAATAAAATATTAAATTTTTTTTATAAGAAATTTAAAATATGTAACCGCTAATAAATATACAAATTTTTTTAACTTTTCAGAAATTTATTATGATTTGTTTGTATGTAGTACAATAATACTATAATATTTACCATTATTCTTAAAAAAAAAGAATAACGTAAAATATTATAATCGATATAGCTTTCGATTTTCTTTTTATTTTATTTTTTTCAAGCGAAAGTTTGTCTCTTTTATCAATCAAAGTAAATAGAAGAATAAATACTATACCGTTCATGGTTTATTCGCAAGGTCTGGTCTCTAGTCTCCTCCCATGGTCCGGTTTTTTCGTTTGCGAGTAAATGATGCAAAGAGATCTGTATTAATTTTTTGAATTACCAAAACCATGTAAAAATTAAAAAAAAGCTGAAATAAAAAAAAATCGAAAAAAAAAAACAGAAAAAATTTTTTTCATAAAAAAAGTTTAATTATAAAAAGTAAGTTTTTAATAAAATAACACGTTTAAAAATTGTATTTGAATTAGATTATACATTTTTAAACCTTTTAAAAGATGAATAAAAAAAGAAATGAACAATTACTTTTTAAAAACAGAATACATTAACAAAATTTTAAAATATAATTATGAAAGTATACGAATGGTTCGAAGAACGTTTAGAAATATCTGCAATTCAAGAAGATATTACTAGCAAATATGTTCGTGCGGGTCGTTTCCAATACTAATTTATTGGAGGAGAGTTAGCGTTTAAAACTCTCTAACTAAAATTTTTCTAACTGTCCTGTCTTTTTTTTACATGCCTTTTTGGAAAAAAGGGCTATATAATAAATTCGGCAAAATATTTTTAATGATGTAAACCTTTTTATTTGGTTTTTTTTTTACCTTCACGCTTTGCATTAAAACTGCAAAGCGGGGCAGTAGAGAGCAGTCTCTTTACAATATCCGGTCTCTTTGCATGCAAAGAGACCATGCAAGGAGACCGCTTTCCAAAACACGACGAAGCAAGCGAGTCTTTATATATATATATATATATTTTCTATCCATGAAAAATTGATGAAAAAAGAGAGATATATATGGAAAAGAAAATGCTTTTGCATATTTTCTTTTCTTAATTTTATATCAAAGAAAAAAAATTGCGAAATAGCCGCCGATCGAGTTTTTACGCTTTCTGCTAATTTTCTTTTATATAAAATAAAAAAAAGGCCAAATGAAAAAAAGGAAGAGCTTGTATATTTTTGCCGAGTCAAGAAAAGACTTAAAGTAACCTAAGTACTGTTAGGCCTCAAACCCATTATCGTAAAATAGCATTTACGGTAACAAGCAAGGGAATAATGTAATAAAATACTCAACCTTCTTCGAGAAAAAATTACGAGGTAAGTGTGTGCGGGATGAATAATATGAATCTACGGAAAATAAAAGTCGGCTTTTGCTAAATAGGGGATAATGGAAGGTAGAAACTACCCTATTAGACGAAATAGCGTCTGGTTCTTAAACTGTTAAGGTTTTAGGATAATAACTGATTTAGGCAGTGAACCCCGACAGAGTAGGCATCCCAAAGACATGTTTTAAAAAAAATTTTGGAACGATTAGAAATCAATTTTTTTCCTTTGCAGGTAGCTTTTGCTAAAAGTATATGAAAAATTGAGATTGGATGATATACCAAGGATAGATTAACGTGACTATAAAAAGGTTCTTTTATCAGGATAACCTTCCTTGCATATGTCCCTAATTACTTGGAAGATTTTGGTATATAATCAGTTTATTTGTAGCTTGCATCGTCGTTTTTTGGATAGCGGGTCTCATTGCATGGTCTCCTTGCAATGAGACCCGCTATCAACTGCTCCGCTTTGCATTTTTTATGCAAAGCGTAAAGGTAAAAAAAGACCGACCATCTATTTAAGAAAACTAGGTAATCATATCTAAATTTACCAAAAAACTAATGGTTGATAACATTGGTTATATGACTAGGAAGAGCCGTATGATGCGTAAGTATCATGTACGGTTCGGAAGAGCAGGCGGGGGGGTAACTTTTCGGTTGACTTTAACCACCACATGTAAACATTTTTTATTGTTTAGGTGGAATTGTTTTTACAAGTTTTTTAGTTCAAGTAGCAACTGGATTTGCGATGACTTTTTATTATCGTCCAACAATTAATGAAGCTTTTTCTTCAGTTGAATATATAATGACAGAAGTAAATAGTGGTTGGCTAATTAGATCAATTCATCGTTGGTCAGCTAGTTTCATGTTTTTAAGCTTATTATTACACATTTTTAGAGTTTATTTAACTGGAGGATTTAAAAAACCACGTGAATTAACATGGGTTAGTGGAGTTATATTAGCAGTCCTTTTTAAACCAAAAAAAGGGACAATATTTAGATATTGTAAATTAAACTTAATGCTGGGAAATTTAAAATAATCAATACAAAAATATGTAGAAACATAGCTATATTTTTTTCTGTATCTGGGTATGAAACCTTTGGCTTCATTATCGTCACCCTTTGCGGTCCTTTCTAGGAAGTCGAAGAGAAAAGAGTCAAATATAAAATTGCGGAAGAAAATTTGAATGAACCATATAATACAAAAAAAATAAGCAATAAAGACAAAGTTTTTTTATTTTGTAAAAATTTGATTTATAAAAATAATCAGCATCTTCTAGTTTTATCTAGAAGATCAACGACTATATGTTTAATATAAAAAAATAATGATATAGTCTAAACTTATAACTAAACTTATAAGTTTATTTTTTTTTTAATAAATATAATTGAACTGCATCTTTTGGTGTAACTGGTTATTCTTTACCAATGGATCAAGTAGGGTAAAATATATGCCCCGTATTATTACATTAATAATACGTAAACAAAAAAATTGCAAGAAATCATAATTGATAATTTGCAGCGAAAATTAAATTTAAAAACGTTCAGAGACTTTAATAATTTAACAATAATTTGCATTAATGATGAAATAGTCCATATGATGTTTAAAAACATCAATTCTATGATTGGGCTCTTAAAATTGTAAGTTCAACACCTGACGCGATTCCTTTAGTTGGTGATCGAATTGTTGAATTATTACGAGGTGGGTTAAAAAATTTAGGCCCTTGAAAAAAAAAATTTTTTCATAATAAATTATTGTAGTTACACGCTTTGCAATTTTTAAGATAGTGGTAATCGCATTTGATATATTTTTAATATATCGAATGCGGCCACGACGCTAAAGCTCCAAGACTATCTAAAAAATTGCAAAACGAGTAACTAAAAATTGCAAAAACTTTTATCTCGGGTGTCTTCGCAGCTTTAATAATATGATTAAAGAAAAATCACGAGCAAAAAAACAATACCGTAATAAAAAAATTTGCATCGTTATTGATTTTTATCAAAACGTTCAGAGACTAAAAAACAATATTACAAATAAATGTGATAATGACATAGTCCATACGAAATTTTTTAAATATCGATTGATATGCTGCAGTTGGAGCTGCTTCTTTAACGCGTTATTATAGCATTCAAATATTAGGGTGTCTTGTAAACAACTTAGTTTACATGAAAAATCAAATAAATTGCGAAAATGAAAAAAATTTCAAATTCGCAGTCGTTTATACTCTCAAAATACACCCAAGCAAAATATTCTATATTTTGGTATATATAATGATTAAATAAACGATTCAGAGACTATCAATTTGAATTTATATGCTATCTTTTTTTCAATTTGAAAAAGAGCGTCGCAGGGTTTTCTAGAACTCTCCTATCTTCTTCCATGTATTTTTAATACATCTTCTTCCATGTATTTTTAATACATGTAAGGAAAGTCGCGGATGATAATCTGCTATTTTCTTCCATGTATTAAAAATACATGAAAAGAGATAACGGATTATCATCCGCTAAAACTAAAGAGCGTAGAAGCTTCGCATATAAAAATGATATAGTCCATTTTTATTTTAACAAATAAGAAATTTTGCCACACTTTTCTTCTTCCGCTTTTAACAGCCGTTTTTATGTTAGCCCACTTTTTATTTATTCGTAAACAAGGTATTAGTGGACCTCTTTAATAAATATTTAAATATATTTTGGTAAATATTTTTAACTGTCTCGTCGGAAATACTTAACCGCTGTTTTTTTTTCCAGCCATATGTAGGCTTTTGGCCTTGTGCTCACTTTTGATCTATTGAAAATAGATCAAAAGCGGGCGCTAGCCATATATTGGCCAAAAACCAATATATCGCGTTTTTCTTTAGATCTATCCCCGGTAGGGAGAAAAGAATAAGAATTTCGCGTGGAAATAATAAATAATATTTATTATTTCAGGCTCTTGCATGAGCTTGCTTTCGATATATCAAACATATATCGAAAGCAGGCGCTAGCCATATATTGGCTTTTGTGCTAATATATCGTGTTTTTTTTTCGATATATAAAAAATAGATCGAAAAAAAAACACAATAGATAGGTCTTTGCCTAGAAAGGGCTATATATGTAAAGAGGAAAAAACACTTTTTACAAGTTCATTAGCCAATAATTTACAATAATTTCTATTTAATTTTTTGGATAAATATAAAATTTAAAATAATTTTTATTATGGTTAAAACATGCTAATTTAGCAATCCATTTTATTGGATTGTTTTGATTTTTCATCATACACTTTATGATAACTCATTAAGCGATTTAAACTATTCTTTTGCAATCATAAAAACTAATTTGAATTTTGAATTTTAAATGCATTCTAGTCTTCAACATTTTGCTATCATGAATAATATTCAATCTTATTTTGAAGAGAATTTTGAGGAAGAGTTAATAGAGTTTTTTATTCCTTCTAGATTAGATTTTTTTAATCTTGAAGAAACGCGATTACCAGTTTTAATATTGACTTTTATCTTTTTTATTTTTATGGCATGTGAGAATAAATTACGTACCGATTTTTATGACTCTTATCATGGTAAAGTCCCTGCTATCACACAGTGAATGTTAAAGAATATTCGAACTGGCACTCTAAATGACTCTACTACTGTAATAAAAATAGAGATTGACCCAGAATATGATGATTATATGGCTTCTTTTTTATCTCAGCAAAAAGATAGTTTTGATGAATTTATTCATTCGCCTCTTTTAGTCGAGTGGTTTAAACAATTAGAAATAAATTGTTCTGATAATAAGTTGTTTTTTGAATCTTTTGTCAGTTTAGAAAAAATCCCTTTGCAAAGCGACCAAGAATTAACTTTAACCAGTTTTAGTAGTCTTAATCCAGCTTATAAGACACATGATCACTTGGACCACTTAAAAAATATAGAGAAATATGTGTTGATAAATAAAAGTATTAATTCTGCTATGGTGGAAGAAAACGATTATGAGAAGTATAAATGGTCTGATTATAATTACGACTGACGATGGATTGGAGGTGGTGAGAATCCAAAAAAAAGAATAGCTGATCATGAATCTGGAAGTTATGAAATTCCTCTAATGAAAGATTTATTAAAGTTTCTAAAAACATGTAATTTGAATGACTTTGATTAACATAGTTATGGTATTATCTGGTCCGCTAGCAAGATCCGGTCCCTTCGCAAGTTCCGGTTCCCTAGTAAAATCCGGTCTTCTTGCATGCGAGCTTGCGAAGGGACCTCTTTTTTAATGCGAGGAGACCATACGAGAAGATTTATTCATTTCGTAAGAGATTTTTGTAGGGAAAGATTAAAAAATTAGTTTTGTAATGTCTTATTATTTTTTAATTTTTTTGTTTTTTGCGACCACCTTTGATTTATCTTTAATAGATCAAAGTAAAAAAATTTGACAAATTAAAAAAAAAAAATTATTATTATTTAAAAAAATAATAATAGTTTTTTTTAAAAGCGATAAAACTAATGAACAAAATATTTTTAAAAATATTCCGTTCGCCAGCTTTTTTGCTTAGGAGAATACAAAAGCGGTTTAATTGGTAGCATTTGAAATGCTATGGGGCATAGCTCTCGTGGGTTCGAATCCCACTTCTCCTGAAAAATATTTCAAAATATCATTAATGAAAAACAGGTTAATTTTTTTCATGAATATTTTTCGATCTTAAAAAGAAAATACGATAAATAAACTCTTGCGTTTCGCCCACCTTTAATTTCGAATTAAAATACAATAAATCTTTAAAAAATATTAAAAAAAAAGTTCTTGTATTTTGATTTTTTTTTCTATTTTATTTTTTTTATCTATTGATCTGTTTTTAATTGATAAATTACTATAAAAATAACGACGTTTAGTATCTGTCCTATCGGAAATACCTAAACCATATATGGCTACAGATTGGCTTTTCATATCTTTATCGGTCTTTTTTTTACCTCCACGCTTTGCATTAAAACTGCAAAACGGGGCAGTGGAGAGTGGTCTTCTTGCGTGCAAGGAAACCGCTCTCCAAAAAACGACGAAGCAAGCGAGTCTTTTTTTTACCTCCACGCTTTGCATTAAAACTGCAAAGCGGGGCAGTGGAGAGTGGTCTCCTTGCAATCTCCGGTCTCATTGCTTGCAAAGAGATCATGCAAGGAGACCGCTCTCCAAAAAACGACGAAGCAAGCGAGTCTTTTTTTTGGATTCCCTTTGTGAAAAAGGGAATCCAAAACACGACGAAGCAAGCAAGTCTCTTTTTACTTCCACGCTTTGCATAGTTCCCTCGCGAGCGAAGGGACCATGCAAAGCAGGGCAGTGGGCAGTGGATAGCGGTCTCCTTGCAATCTCCGGTCTCTTTGCAAGCAATGAGACCGGAGATTGCAAGGAGACCCGCTATCCAAAAAAGACGACCCAAGCTGATCTTTTAAGAATTTTTTTACCTCTACGCTTTGCATTAAAAATACAAAACGGAGCAGTAGATAGCTCAAAAGCTATCGAAAAAACGACGATGCAAGCTGGTTATACTCGAAAGTATAACCAAAGGAAAACGCAATATATAGCTTTCGCGTCGTGCCCGCATTTGATCTATCAAAGATAGATCAAATGCGGGCACAAGGCCAAAGGCCTATATATGGCTCCAGAAGAGAGAAAGAAAAATACTTTCGTGTCACGCCCGCTTTCGATATTTCGAAACCAGATAATACGTAAAAAACTATAATATCATCTGTTTCATTTTTCCCTTGAAAGAGTTAAAATGAACTAGTTAACTCCAAATTTACAACTAGTATATTTTATTTTACTTTCGTCCTAGTATCTTCGACTAAACGACCAATATAATTTGGTGAGGGATCGTCTTGCTTTATAAATAATTTTATAAATGAAAATTTGACAAATTTTTTTTTTTTTATTATACTAAAAATAATAAGTTATTTATATTTACAAAATTAAAATGGGAAATAGCCAAGTTGGAAAGGCGGCGCGTTTTGGGTGCGTTATTTCGAAGGTTCGAGTCCTTCTTTCCCAGTTTTTTATTTAAAAATTTCCCTTGCAATAATCTGATACAAAACGGAGCAGATAATTCCAGAAAATATTTTTCCCAACGGGTATTTCTGACAAGATCGTTGATTTTGCTTATTTTTTACAAATTTTTAGCGTTTGTAATAAAAAAAATAAAAAAAAACAAAACGATAAGATTTTTAGTACAATTTTATAAAAAATAGAAAAGTCTTTAATTTTTTTTGTAAAAAAAATAATTAATTTATTTTTTCATTAAGATAAAGACAAAAAAAAGATGGGAGAATGGTTAAAAAAACGAATAAAAAAAATATTATAATTTGCAAAAATTAGTCTTTCTATGCTAGTCCGAAATACTTTTTTCCTTTTGGTAAAAATTAAAAAAGATTGTTTTTTTATTATAGAGAAAAAAAACCTATATGTGGCACCTACCTTTTTTCTATAATTCCGCTCGTCGGCTGCCTCGCGAACCCTTTAGACGTCGATTTCTTTTATTCCGTCAAGACGGAATCAAATAAAGCTTAAAAAAAAAATCAATAAAAATTATTTTTTTATTTTAATAAAACAGGGATTCTATGAAAAATTGAGGTAAAAAAAATCATAAATTATTGACCACAAATAAATTTATATTGTTTTTTTTCAATTTATTTCATTAATAAATCGTAAGCAATGACGTTTAAAGATCTTATTTTGGATTTTAACCAAAATAAGATTAAATTTGATTCTTGTGTTTTTAGAAGGAACTTCTAAAAGGGTATTTCTTCTAAAAACACAAAAAAATTTGATTATGGTAGGGTTTAAATCTTTGCTATGAAATAATAATATTTATTATTTTCACGCTCTCGCGTCGAAATAATAAATATTATTTATTATTTCGACGCGAAAGCCTTTTTATTTCAATATATTTTTAATATATTGAAATAAAAATGCGATATATTAGCCATATATAGGCTTTCAGCCTATATATTGCATTTCCTTTCGATCTATCAAAGATAGATCGAAAGGAAAAGGTTTCGTGCCGCTTTTGATCTATCTTTGATAGATCAAAAGCGGGCACAAGGCCATATATAGGCTTTCAGCCTATATATTGCATTTCCTTTTGTTCTCTCCCCGCTGGGAAGAAAAGAAAAAGGCTTTCGCGTCGTGCCCGCATTTGATCTATCAAAGATAGATAAAATGCGGGCACAAGGCTTTTGGCTAATATATGGCTAAAACCAAATTTATCAAAGATAAACAATTATATTTTAAAAAATATAATTGCTTAGAAAGAAAGAAATAAAAATAATAGAAATATAATAAATACATTATAATGCATTCCCACGTGGAAGTACTTCTTCTGGTAATACTAAACGTTCCGTAGTATTCCCTTTATTATGAACTTTCTTTCATTTTGCATTTTATACGGAATGGATAAAAAGTGGAACGGTAAAGGGTACGGACTATATTATAATCGCGAATAACTATATTGAATGTTTATTAGCGATTCACAGTACATTAGTCTCTAAACGTTTCGAATATATTTCGAATTTGCTGCATATTGTCTTTGTTTTTATAAAGCTCTAGCGAGCTACATGTTAAAAAATTTTTTGCAATTCACTGTGTTTTCCTAAATATATGATTTAAATTTAGGGCACTAACAAAAATGCGGTTGATCTTGTGTAGCCATCCAAGCTCTCATACCTTCGTTAAGAAGAATATTTTTAGTATAGAATGTTTCAAATTCAGGATCTTCTGCGGCACGAATTTCTTGTGATACAAAATCGTAAGCACGTAAGTTTAAAGCTAATCCTACCATACCTAAAGCACTCATCCAAAGACCAGCTACAGGTACGAATGTTACAGTCACCATGCGGGTCACCCCGCCAAGTGCTCTTCAGAACCGTACATGAAAGTTACCCTTCATACGGCTCCTCTACTCACTTATCTTCCAGAGAATTGATTTTTTTTAAATAAATAGGATAATTTTCAAAATTTGAATGAAGTTCATCATGACAATGACCATGAACAAGCCATTGGTATTGTAAATACTCTCTTTTTGGATGTCCCTTTGAGAGAGTGTGATGTATTTCAAAAGTATCGTAAACCGTAAATTGGTAAAGACACCATTTACAAACTCCTTTTTGTCGCTCGTACAATTTTGTACGAGTGACATTTAACTTTAATCGTCTTGGATCCGAAAAAACATTTGGATCAAATGGAGAATACTCATCTTTTACTTGATGGTATATTTCAGTTTTGTGAGAAGCGCAAAATGGTAATTTAAAAACCTGACCATTTTTGTATTCATAAGCAAAAATCCAAGATCTATTGCTAATTCTTCGAAAATATTTTTCATAACACCATTTGCGTGTTTTAGAAGGATGTCGACGAAAACACCATTTAGCTATAAGTTTAAACACATTGTGGTCTACATATGAAAGTCTTTTCTTTGATTGAATAAAGCGATAGTAGTTAGCAAAACCGTTGATTATGGGACCAAGGATTAAAATTAACTTGAATTGAGATATATTTCTTTGGCGATCCAGAATATTTCTAATTGAATGTATAAATCCAATTAGATTCTGGAATGATGGTAACACACTTAAATAAAAGTTTAGTTGTTTATCTCGACTAGTTTTAGCAAAATGTGTTTTAGAAGGCACTAGTATAAAATGAAATCCAATAAAATCGAGACCAGGTTTGATGGTTTCTCCATTTATTTTTATAGTGTTTAGGGAACTTCGTATTTTGGTTTTTTCTTCATTTAATTCAAGACCAATTTCATTTAAAAAAAAAAAAATAATTTGTTTGTATGCCTTAACAATTTCTAATGATGGGTGAATAAAAACGAAATTGTCAGCATAACGTATCAAATGAAAATAAGTTTTGTTACGATATATTTGAGGTTCAGCTTTGATTATTCCTTTTTTAATCAAACTTTCACGAACTTCTTTAATTTTCCTATGACAAAAATATTCCAAACCATGAAGCGCAATGTTAGAAATAAGGGGAGAAATAACTCCACCATTAGGAGTCTTTTTTTCACTATGTATTGGTTCTGGCGAAAAATCTGGATCAAGTATACCTGCTTTTAGCCAAGCTCTAATTTGTTTCGTCAATTTATTAGAGCAATTGATTTTCTCTAAAAGTTTTTCATGATTGATGCAATCAAAGCATTTGCGAAGGTCTGCATCTAATATGAATCTTTCAGATGTTTTAAGAATACGTTGCAATTGTTGGATTGCATCCATCGGGTTTCTACCAGGACGAAACCCGTAACTATGAGGTTCGAATTTTGCTTCCCATTGAGGTTCCAAAGCTAGTTTTACTAATTGTTGTTTTACTCGGTCTTTAATCGTAGGAATTCCTAATGATTTCTTTTCTTTATTTCCTGATTTAGAAATCCAAACTCGAACTATAGGACTAGCATGTCCATCAATATTTAACTTATCTACTAGTTTTATTCGTTCATTTCCTCTTAAGTGTGTTATCCCATCAATTCCCGAAATCTTTTTACCTCGATTATCCTGTGTCACTTTTCTGATAGCTAATAATTTAGCTTCATAATTACTAACCAATGAGTTTTGTAAATCAAACATTAAAATTTTATCATCATTTCTGGAAGCTTCAAAAATTCTTCCTTGAAGATTATTTACAACTTTTGATACATCGACCCAATTAATAGAGTTCCAACTTTTATGTTTCATCAAAAAGTATTTTATTTTTATTTTTTAATTTTTTAGTTGTAATAAATTATCTTTAATTAAACCAATACTGATATATTAGTTTTTGAAAAATTTTTAAATTGTTTGTAGTCACAAGCCTTATTTGTTTACTTTGTCCAAATTTCTATTTTGTTTATTCCGCAAAATTCAAAATTCAGAAGGAAATCCTTATACTGCTAGTAGGATATCCTTAGACTTGCAAATCCTATCCTATGTCTTATACGCGATATGGTTGCTTATTATTAAACTACATCCTTTTTTAATAGCATAAATAGAATTTATACCTATTAAGAAAGAATAATGTTTTTTTTTTAAGAAAGAACATAGTTTTTGAACGTTCCAATACTCCATTTTTATATACTTTATGGAACCCCCTGACTTGTAGAATTAATCCGAATATCCTAATATTCCTTAAAGGTCAGCTATAAGACATCACCGTACAAATTTATGCCCTAATTTGCAACTTATCTTATATCTAGAATTAATTCCAAACGCTATTTCGTCTATTAGGATACACGTACAATTATGCCCTAATTACTTTTTGTTACAAGTTTTATATACGTACACTTTAAAAGTTTTTTTTACTTTTTTTTATTTAAAGTGTCACTAATTAAATTTTGATTATTATTTTAATATAGTGAAAAGGTTCATATGATCATTATTCCATAAAATTAAATTATTGCTAGAGGTACTTTTTTTTATGTACGTTAAAAGTTTCCCTCATTTATATACGCTTCAGCCGACCCTATCATATCAAAGGGAATTACTGGTATATATGCTTTTCAAAGGATGAACTTTGTTGAAAATCGAAACTACAAGAGTATTCTTATTCACAAAGAGTATTAGTTATAAGACCAACAGTAGTCTCATTTCTAATATAATTTTTTAAATTATATTAGAAAACGTTCCGCACAACATAAAAAAGTGTAACCAGCGTTTGTTAGAGAAAGCTACTCCAAAAATTTGTGACCAAAAGCGGTTTGCAGTTAACATACTATAAGTTTCTTCAGCTTGAGTTGGGTTGAAAGCACGGAAAGTGTTTGCACCATCACCGTCTTCAAATAATGTATTTTCTACAGTTGCTCCATGAATAGCACATAGTAAAGCAGAACCTAAAATTCCTGCTACTCCCATCATATGAAAAGGATTTAGTGTCCAATTGTGAACAAAATTGTTTCTTTTATTTTTCATAAAAGTTCAGACTATGTCATTATCTTTAATAAAAGATTTCAAGTATATTAGTCGTTGAACCTATTAAAAGGATGCAAATTATTAAATTAGCCTTTTATCCGTGCCGCCTTTAATATGGAAAGTTTTTTTTTTATTTTATAGGATCAAAGGTGGAACGTAATAAAAACTAGCTTAATTTTTTGCAATTATCTTGGATAAATTAAATTTGTTTTTAGTCTTTTTCCGTTCGTTTATGATAATAAATATATTTATTATCATGGACGAACGATTTCTTAACTAAATGGGACTTCCAGTTAATCCCTGAAAAAATAATCTCTTGTTATATATAGGTTGTTTCTATCCTATACTCTCTTTGTTTCCGAAAAGTGACGGACTATATTATTATTTTTATATCTAAAAATTCCGGGCATTTGTGCCTGAAGTTTATTCAGGCAGTCTCTGAACCTTCCATAGACTCAAAAAGAATGAAAATTGAATGTAGTAAATTTTTTAAAATCAAATTAACAAAGCAAGCATTAAAAGCAATAAAAAAAAATCCTGAAAAGCAAACACAGTAAGATTTTGGAGATGAAAATTTCAAATGTTAAATAAATTTAACTAAGTAAACTCAATAAAGATTCTATTTATCGTTTTTTTTTGTGATTAGCCTTTCTCGACATAATACTCTCTTGTTCTGAGGCACAACACGGAATTCCAAAATGTGCTATTTTATAATTTCTTGCTTTTACAATATGGTTTTCTTTATGCTTTAAACAAAGCATTTTCAAAAGAGTTATTAGTTTCATAAAATCCATCCACAATTTCATATCCTCTTTTTTAGACTGTTTTTGCAAATGCGTTTGCTTTTTGTTTACTCAGACTTAATATTTTTTCTTGTTCTTTTATGAGACTAAGGCTTGGATTATGATTGCCTTGTCGCCAAGGAAACGATGTAATATTGTAATTTTTTTGGCAAAACTCTTCAAATTGATCTGGTGTATTATAACGATTTCCATATTCAGCGTGGAATTTTTTATGGATATCTTTACATATGGCAACTCTGTTTCCAATTAAATAGCGAGTGAGTTCGTGACTAAAACCTATTAAGTGATGACATTCTATATCATTATTATGACTAGTTATAAAACACTTAAAATTTGAAGATCTCTTAACACCTTGAATTCAAGCAGCATGTTTTGAGTGATCATATTAACGATTACTAACACCCTTACCATGTTTATAAGCAGGATGATTCGAACCCTTTCGTCCCTTTAACCAAACACGGTAATTTTTAGGTATACCCTTTTTACTTCTACTTATTTAAGCTTGAGTTTCTAAAGATAATTTGAAACCTTTTTTTCTACCACCATATCGACCATTGTATTTTACTGATCTACAACATGAAATACCATTTTTTGAGACTTTATATTGTCTTGCCACTATTTCATGGGTTTTTTATATTTTAAATGATGAATTTTTAAAACAGAATTATTAGTTTCATAAAATCCATCTACAATTTTATGTCCTCTTTTTTTAACTGTTTTTGCAAATTCGTTTGCGTAATAATTTTATTCAAATGAATTAATATTATAATACTTTATATTTTTATAGTTGTTATGCATACGAATTTTTAAAGAGCTATTATTTTTGGTAAAATTAAGCAAAACCTGCAATGTCAAATTTTATAAAAAAACTACAAAATTTACAAGGCTTTTTAATGGAAAAATTTAAGAAGCTTGGTAAAAAAAAGAGGTTTTTGTTATTCTAATATTTCGTTAAATTAGCTTTTAGATAAAATAAATAAAATGTAAATATTATAACATCACTGAAAAGTTTTATTAAATATAAAAATCCATTTGGTAGCAATAAATAAATATCTATTTATAAATAAATATATAAATTTATCTATACATAAAATTTATTTAAAAAATTACAGATATTAACGTTTCTATCCTGATATTTAGGTTACCATAAATTAACCCGGTTTGCAACTATTCTATACGAATAGAGGTCACCTATTTGATGAATCTAAAGATAGCTGCTACACCAAAACTAGGTGCAAAGAACCACCCTGATTGTCCTAAAGGGTAAATTAAGAATACTGATACGAAAATTGAAATAGGTCCTGAAAAAGCAATAGCATTATAAGGACGTAATTCAATTGCACGAGCAATTTCAAATTGACGTAACATGAAACCAATTAACCCTAAACCTCCATGCAGTGCAGTAAATGTCCATAGACCCCCAAGTTGACACCAGCGAGTAAAATCACCATTTGCTTCAGGTCCCCATAAAAATAATAATGAGTGTCCAAAACTATTTGATGGAGTTGAAACAGCAGCTGTTAAGAAATTACAACCTTCAAGATATGATGTTGCTAATCCGTGTGTATACCATGATGTTACAAAAGTCGTTCCAGTAAACCATGCTCCTACTGCTAAGTAAGCAGTCGGGAATAGTAATAGACCTGACCATCCAAAATATACAAAACGTTCACGACGTAACCAATCATCAACTTTATCAAATAAACCTTTTGGTTCTCTAACTTTTCCTACTGCAATAGTCATAAAAAATTAGTTTTTCATTTTATTATTTTTGCTCTTGGTTTTTTTTTTGTAACTGTCTTTTTCTCCTGCTTCGTCAAAACATTTTTAATGGTTTGAAACGGTTCGGTCGTAAATATTGGACTTTGGCTTATAAATAATAAATATTGGTTATATCTTCGGGTATAACAAAAAAAAAAAAGCCTAAAATAAAAGACTTGCGTCATTTTTTTTGAAGTTGTCCCGTTTCTCTTACGAAAAAAAAATGAGATGGATAGTTTCAAAAAAAAACTAGTTTGCGTCGTCTTTTTTTTAATATAAAAAAAAGACCGTGCAGAAGAAAGACAAAACAATTACACATTATTTGTTTCTTCTTCAATATAAAAAAAACACAACACAAATAACAGAGCTTTTACAATTCCATTATCGAAATTTTTTATTCGAGGGTAAAATGGAATTGATATTTTTAAGTATTTAATCTCATATTATTATATTTAGTTTTTTATTTTAATATATAAAATTTTTTTGGGTACGAATTATTATATTATATTCGTAAATTTATATTTTTTAATTTATTTTAAATATTTTATAATATACGGTTAAGCGTAACTAAAAATAATAGCAAATATTTTATTTTTTGCATTATCCTGTTGAAAATAACAAAAGCATTTTACTTTCTACCACCTACATATAAAAAAAAAAAAAACGTGATATATAAACTTTTGGATTAAACACGGCTCAAATATTTTCGCCGGATTTTCCACATGGCCTTCTCGAAAACAGGGGAGCCATGCAGAAGAAAACAAGACAGTTTAAAATAAAATAATTGCAGCTTTCGCATCATGCCCGCTTTATAAAAAGATATTGAAAGCAGGCACGAGTGAGATAATTATGAGATTTTGATTTTAATTACAGTCAAAAAACAATATTCTTGAAATCTTACTTTATTCTTTTTATTTTGTCTTTTTCACTTTCGATTTTTTTCATCATTTTTTTCCTGGAACCTTTGTTTCTTGTAAATAGACAAACGGTTTAGTTTCATTCCGAAAAAGTAAAAACAAAACCGGAAAGAGGCTATCCAAGAAAAAAAATACTCTTTTTTATCGTCTTGTCGATCGAAAAATTAGCATGTAATGACAATGAAGAAGACACGTCATAACATTTCATGACTGGTTTCTATTTTGATCGAGAAATGCAAATAATATTTATTAGATGCAATTTTCTTAGATCGAAAAAAATAGATTTGCAATAACTTGTTTTGGCGCCTGTTTTCGATATATTAAGGATATATCAAAAGCGGACACAACCCAAAAACCTTTTTAAATGAATACGATACCATATTTTTATGATTCTTCGAAAATTTTTGTGATTTCGATTTTTAAACGAAATAAAATAACCGTAATTTTTTTTTATTTAAAAAACAATAAATTTTAATAATAGAATACTTTGAATAAATAAAAAAAAACATACTATGAACCTTTAAAAACTGTTTAAAAAACAATAGTAAAAAAATAGCTTTAATAAAATTTTTTATTATTTTTATCATTCCGATATATATAATGAAAAATATAAAAAATAAGAATAAAATCTATTCAAAATAATTTTATTATTTAAAAATAAAGTCTTTTTCTGTCTTGATTTTAGGTCAGAATCTGCTTTTTTTCTTTATAAAAAAAAGAATTCTATTCAGTAAACGTATAGTTTTTCATTGGATCTTTTTGTCAACGGGTATTTTTGACGGATTTACCGTACAATCTCTTCGTTTTTGGGAAAGTCATGCCGGGAAAAATAGTACAGTTACGTTTCAAAAAATAATATATCCAGTTTTATGATACCGAATGAAAAAATAGTTTTACATCTTTACATATATCAATATATATAAAATCATCAATCGACAGAACTAGGTTTCGTTTTTAACAAGTAAATGGTTTTTTAATAAATAAATTTCTTTTTTTATATTATTTTAATTTAGTTTATTACTTTCTTTTTTTACTATTAGTTTATACCTATTTTTATAATAAATTTTGACACCATATATATCCATATATAGGTCTTTGGCCTTGTGCCCGCATTTGATCTATCAAAAATAGATCAAATGCGAGCACGACGCGAAAGTTATATATTGCTGCAAGAATATTATAATTAAAAATTGCATAACAAAAACGGAACGGCTATAGCTTTTTTTTTTCGACCCCTGTCTCCACTCTCTTCCATAGAAAGAAGAAAGAATGCGGAGAGAGACTCTTCTATCTCTTTTTAGATATCAATTTTCTTCTATTTATTTTCTTCTATCTATCTACCTTTTCCCATTTATATTTTATAATTTGGAGAAGGTGAATGGATAGAAAGAAATAAAGGTCGAGGTAAATAAGGTTGAAAAGTTCCTTGGATCTCTTCTAAACGATTGTGGGAGAGCAAATTGCGAAGTTAAGGAACCCTTATAAAAAGAATATAGAAATGCTTTAAAAAATTTTAACTTTTTTGACGGCTACTACTAGCGTAAAGAATAATTAGAAAAGCAGTAGGAATTATAATAAATAAAACTGTAGCTAATAATCCTAAAATATTAATTTCCATAGAAATGTATAAATATATTTTTTTATGTTGATTTTTTAATTTGTAGAATTTTTCAAAAAGACATTATAGTTGATATAAATGTAAATTTTATTATTTCAATGTTTTTAAACAAAGCAGCCAGCGAGCGGCTACTTTTAAAAAAAAGAAAAAATAACCGAAAGAGGAAAAGTAACTATAGCGAACAATTTTTGCTTTGCTTGTTATGTTTTATGAGCTCTTTTCTTAAGCTATTTTATTGTCTTTTTTACTGACTTTACTTTATTACTACTCCGTTTTGTCGTCCATGGTTCTTTGAACTATGAGCCGAAAACGTGAAAATTAAAAATAAAATAGATAAAAGCCATTTTATTCTCAATTTTATTACTATCTCATTTCTTTTTTTTTTATCGTCATTTATCCATCTTTCCATTATTCTTTTTCCAGAACATTTCTTTTGTCCCCTGAAAGAGAACAATAAGAAAAGTGGGATAAAAAAAATAAAATGTAGAATAAAAAAATAACTTTGATAAATATAACTTTATTTAATATAACCAAAAATATTATTTTTTTTTATTCTTTTCAGATATTAAAAATATCTAGCGTCCGCTTTTGATATATTAAAGATATATTGAAAGTAGGTGCGACGCGATAGCCTTTTTTTTCAATATATTTTTAATATATCGAAAAAAAAGGCTATATTTTAGCCATATATAGGCTTTCAGCCTATATATTGCATTTCCTTTGGCTCTCTCCTTAATGGGAAGAAAAGAAAAGGTTTGTGCCCGCTTTTGATCTATCAAAGATAGATCAAAAGCACAAGGCCATATATAGGCTTTTAGCGGGGCTCCTAAAAGCCCCGCGACCCTCTTTTCCATGACTTCTAGTTAATCCTAGAAGTCATGGAAAAGATATTGCCTATATATTGCATTTCCTTTTGCTCTCTCCCCAATGGGAAGAAAAGAAAAAGGCTTTCGTGTCGTGCCCGCTTTTGATCTATCAAAGATAGATCAAAAGCGGGCACAAGGCTATATATAAGCTTTTAGCGGGGCTCCTAAAAACCTTGCGACCCTCTTTTCCATGACTTTTAGTTAACTAGTCATGGAAAAGAGATAGCTTATATATTGTATTTTCCTTTTGCTCTCTCCCCAATGAGAAAAAAAGAAAAAAGCTTTCGCGTCGTGCCCACCTTTGATATATTTTTAATAGATCAAAGGTGGTGGGCACAAAGCTTTTGGCTAATATATGGCTTTAAAATTATATTTATTATTTTGGACGCGAAAGCATTTTTCTTTTTTCACCAGCGGGAAGATATCTAAAGAAAAATGCAATATATTGGCCAAAAGCTAATATATGGCTAGTGCCCGCTTTTGATAAATAAAAAATATATCAAAAGCGGGCGCTAGATTTATAATCCATGACAAATTATATCAATTATACTCGACGGGTTTCAAAAATTTTGTCTAAATTATCATTATCAAAATCTTCAATTTTTTGATTAATGAACATTTCGTCTATGATATCTCCTTCTTGAACTACTTGATCAACAAGATTATAATTTTTTGCTTCGTCTGCAGATAAATAAAAATCTCTATAAATATCATTTTTAAGATGTTCTAAAGATTGACCGGTACACTCATGATAGAGTTGAAATACAAGATTTTTAATACGTAATATTTCATTTGTTTCTAATGATACATCTGGAGCAGATCCATTTATTCCTCCTTCCGGTTCATGAATCATAAAACGAGTATTTGGTAAAGAAATTCGTTTTCCTTGAGTTCCAGTAGATACAATTAAAGATGCCATACTAAAAGCATTACCAGCAGCAATTGTATAAACATCAGCATATACATAATTAATAGCGTCAAAAATCGCTAATCCATCAATGACTGAGCCTCCAGGAGAATTGATATAAAAATAAAATTCTTTATAAGGATTTTCAGCATTTAAATAAACAAAAAGTCCAACTAATTGATTACTTGTTTCTTCAGATATTTCTGAACATAAAATAAGTATTCTTTCCATACTTAAACGATTATAAATATCAACCCATTCAACTTCTTCATCTTCTTCTTCTCGATCTTCGTCTAATTCATACGTAGACGGAACAGCAGGTACTCCAATCGGCATAGTTTTTTATTTTATTTTCTTTATTCGTGTTTTTCAAGGTATTTTTGCATGGTCCAGTCTCCTCGCATGGTCAGGTCCCTTCGAAAGCAAGAGGATCGGACCATGCAAGAAGACCATGCGTAAAACGAGATAATTTGAAAGTTTTATAATTTTTCGAATTTTTTCATCTCGAAAGTATAAGTTCTTTTTTTTTATAGTCACCGTCCCGTTTTTCATACGTTCTATTTTATCTTGCTTTGGCTTTCTTATCGAAAAAGGTCAAAGCGAGGTAAAATGTAACAGTGCAAACCCAGGATATAATGTTTTCCATTTGATTTCCCCCTCTAGAAAAGAAGCCGAAAAGGCAAAATTAAAATGGAACCGATGGTTATACCTGAAGGTATAACCAAAGGAAAACGCAATATATAACTTTTGCGTCCCGCCCGCTTTTGATTTATCAAAGATAGATCAAAAGCGGGCACGAGGCTAAAGGCTTACATATGGTTACAAGAAATTTTTTTAATATTCACTGCTTCGCTTTGCAGTTTTAATGCAAAGCGTGGAGTTACTGCCCCGTTTTGCATGGTCCCCTCGCGAGCGAGGGAACCATGCAAAGCGTGGAGGTAAAAAAAGACCAGCTTGCGTCGTCTTTTTTTTTAATTCAATATAATAAAATACTATTGAAATAAAAAAAAAGACCCAAAAGGAAAAAAGTATTTAGGGTCAGATAAAGAAAGACCGATTTATTAAAATTTTATACAAAAAAAAACATTTATTTATATACTTCTATTTCTCTAAATTCGATATATCATTAAAAACTAGAGATAAAAAACAATATGCTTTATTTTGCTAACTGTTCTAGCGGATCTAACCAAAAGATCTTTTTTTCCTATCAAGAAAAAATTTTTCGGTTTCGTTTTTAATTTTTATATTTATACGACGGAATATTTTCGATTTCTTCTTTCGGAAAAAAAAGAGAGTCTATTCCGGTGCCTAATATTTTATTAGCATCCGCTTTCGGTATTTATAAGGTGGACACAAGCCTAAAGGCCTATATATGGCTATTCTATGGTTTGTTCTGTTTTGCTCTTTTCGGGGTCAAAATAAGCTTTTTTTAAGAATCAATATAGATTTCTTTTGGCTGTCAAAATAGACTTCCTTTCGGATTCAAAACAGACCAGTTAGCCAGATATTTACCATTATTATATTTAATTTCACCTCCATAATATAATAAGGAAGCCCGATATTCTATTTGGTTCCTATTATTATATAAAAGGTCCGAAGGAAAGAAGCCAATGAGGACAAAACGGAATAAAAAAAGACGGAACAAAAAAATTTTTAAAATTCTTAAAAGACCAGCTTGCTCCATTATAAATAAAAAAATTTATGAAGCAGTCCATAATTTTAAATAGAAATTAGCAATTTTTTCACCAGTATTTGAATCAAATTTACAACGTTGTTTAACAATCCTTAAAGCTGCATTTGCTATTTTAGCAATAAGTTCTTTTTTTTGTTGGCTATAAGCTAATTCTAAAATTTCTTGTTTTTTTTTTTTTAGACCTTGAATTTCATTATCTGTTATTGTTAACAGTTTTGTTTTTTCATTTTCAGCTTGTTTTTTATTTTGTTCTTTTAATTCAATTGCTTTATTTTTGGCTGTTTCAAAATCGGCTTTTGCTAAACGCAATTTTTCTTCTGCTTCAGTAGCTTTTTTATCAGCTTCTGTTAAATTTAATAAAACTGTTTCTCGTCGAGCCGAAAGACTTTCTGTTAATGCATTTCCTACAACTGATACTAAAATAAAAATGACTATTGATAAGTTTATAACATTAGTTTCAAATATCTTTTCAATTAAACTCATAATAAATTTGTTTTAATCTTTTTAAATTTTTTTTTGTAGCTTTCGCGTCGTGCCCACATTCGATATATTAAAAATATATCGAATGTGGGCACCGGCCATAAATAGGCCTTTAGCGCGGCTCCTAAAAGCCCCGCGACCCTCTGTTGCATGACTTCTAGTTAATCCTAGAAGTCATGCAACAGAGATAGCCTATATATTGCATTTTTCTTTCGATCTTTGATAGATCGAAAGAAAAGGTCGTGCCCCATTCGATATATTAAAATATATCGAATGGGGCACCGGCCATATATAAGCCTTTAGCGGGGCTCCTAAAGGCCCCGCGACCCTCTTTTCCATGACTTCTAGTTAATCCTAGAAGTCATGCAACAGAGATAGCCTATATATTGCATTTTCCTTTTGCTCTCTCCCCCGCGGGAAGAAAGGAAAAAGGCTTTGGCCTTGTGCCCGCATTTGATCTATCTTTGATAGATCAAATGCGGGCACGACGCGAAAGCTATATATTGCGTTTTCCTTTAGTTATATTCTCGGACCAAAGGAAAAGGCTTGCGTCGTCATTTTTTGAAGCTGTCCCGTTTCTCTTACGAAAGGAAAATGGGACAGCGTCAAAAAAAAGACCCAAAGCAAAAAGAGCACTTCAGATAGACGGGTAAAGAGCCGAAACAAAAAAAAAATACAATAAAAAAAACGTGGAGAAAAAAATCAAAAAATCCCTTTTCTACATTTTTTCATCGAAATCATTATACGATGGCTTTTGCGTAATCTTTTTCTATTCCGGTAGAAATACTCAATGAGAAAAAAATATAGTCGAGCCATATATAGATTTTTAGCCTATATATGGCTCGACTATATTTTTTTCTCAAGTAAGATAGCACTTGCTTTTGATATATCTTTAATGTGTTGAAAGCGGGTGATATTTTTTAAAAAATAAACAAAAAAAGACGAAAAATCAACACTACAAATAGATGGAAATAAAAATAAATAAAAATATTTTTTATCCATTAAAAGGATTTGCAAATAAAAGAGCTAATGAAACAACAAGACCATAAATAACAAGACTTTCCATAAAAGCAAAGCTTAATAAAAGTGTTCCTCTAATTTTTCCTTCTGCTTCAGGTTGACGTGCAATTCCTTCAACTGCATAACCTGCTGCTGTTCCTTGTCCTTGTCCAGGACCAATTGCTGCTAAACCAACTGATAAACCTGCTGCAATAACTGAAGCTGCTGCGACAATAGGATTCATATTTTAAATTTTTAAAAATTTATTATTTTTCGATTTATTAAAATTATTATTAATATTATTTTTTACCTCCACCCTCTGCAATTTTAATAGCAGAGAAAAGCAATAAAAAACACTTTTTGTAACCCTTCTAAAAAAATAGACTTTCTATATTTAGAACGAATGTAAAAAGCAAAAATTAAATATCTCAAAGATGAGTTTAAGCTTTCCAAAAGGAAAAGAAAAACGAGATGTTGCAGTTAATATTTGTTTTGAATATGGACTGCCCGTTTTTTTTGTGTCTAATCTGAAAGATATCTATTTTAATATGCAAATTAAAAAAGCTATTTTTTTCTATTTTTTATTTATCGGGTTAAAAATACCAAAATTTTCTTATATGGGAGAAAAATTTGAATATTTCTTTTTCGTATCGTATTTTTCTTATAATATATATGGTTAATTTATTATAAAGACGGGATATAGTTATTTCTTTATATCGATGTATTTTCTGCCAAAGCAGAAATATCTAAACTATATATTGCGTTTTTTCCCTTTCAGAGTAAAGAAAAAGAAAGAAAAATGCGATATATTGGCTTTTGACCAATATATGGATTTTAAATAATAAATATTATTTTGAACGCGAAAGCAGTTTTCTTTAGATCTATTCCTGATAAAGAGAAAAAAAAAACGTGATATATTGGCTTTTGGCCAATATATGGCTAGCGCCCGCTTTCAATATATATTTAGAAAGCAGGCGCGTCGCAAGAGCATGAAATAATATCTATTATTTATTATTTCCACGCGAAAGCATTTTTCTTTTCTCTTCCTCGGGGATAGATTTAAAGAAAAACGCGATATATTGGACAAAAGGGTGAGTATTTTTGACGGGACAGTAATTTTATGGTTATTTTGATGAAAAAAAACGATATATATATTTTTTTACTTATTCTGTTGATTATTATTTTTTGCCGAAACGGCAAAAAATAATAAAGAACAAAAACGCAAAAATTAAAAAAGCTTAAAAAAAAGGCAATAACTGAATAAGTAACAAAATTTGAGCAAAAATGACAAAATAGCTAATATTTATAGTGAATTTAAAAATTTTTGTCAAAAATAACCTGTATTTACGACAACTAATTCACAAATAATTATTTTTATTATTACATTTAAACCAATTATTAGATTTTTTCGTGCAATCATTTAATACAAAACGTTTGATCTCTTTTATTATATTATTCGGAAACTAACTGTAATATTATATTCTGGTTTTTTCTTGCATAATCTAAAAAAAGAAACAATCGGTCCATTTTGCCTGGGACAAAATAAAACAAATCAGATAATTATGGTAAACTCAGCGTAAATAGACAACCAATATATTGGTTTTATATTGATATATTGCGTTTTCCTTTATACCCGGCTTCTTTTATTTTCCATTTGACTCCCCCCTTTATTATGTATAAAGAAAGAAACAAAAAGAAATCAAGGAGAATCAAACGTTCAGTACCAGATAATTCCAAGGAAAAACTAGATTTTAAATTATATGATTTAGAAAAAGTTTTATTTAAAGCTTTCTTTGATTCCGTCTTGACGGAATCAAAGAAATAGACGCCCAAAGGGCTCGCGAGGCAGCCGACGAGTGGAACTTTCTTTAACATTTTGTTTTAATAAATTTTATTTTTATTAACGATCTTTTGTTGCTTTATTTTTTTCAATCACATCTTCAATTTTTCCAACCATGTAAAAATTGTTTTCTGATATATCATCTAGTTCACCAGAAAGAATTGCATTTAATCCACGAATTGCATCATTAAGAGCGACGTACACACCAGGAGAGCCTGTAAAAACTTCTGCAACAGAAAAAGGCTGGCTTAGATATTTTTCTATTTTACGAGCACGAGCAACCGTTAAACGATCTTCTTCAGATAATTCATCAATACCAAGAATAGCAATAATATCTTGTAATTCTTTGTAACGGTTTAAAATAAATTTGGTATCTTGTGCACAATTATAATGTTCTGTTCCTACAATAAAAGGCATTAACATGGTTGAAGTTGATCCTAATGGATCAACACTAGGATAAATACCTTTTGAAGCTAAACCACGTGATAGTACAGTTGTAGCATCTAAATGTGTAAAAGTTGTTGCAGGGGCAGGATCTGTCAAATCATCTGCAGGAACATAAATTGCTTGAATTGAAGTAATCGACCCTTTATTAGTAGAAGCAATACGTTCTTGAAATCCTCCCATTTCTGAAGCTAAAGTTGGTTGATATCCAACTGCAGAAGGCATTCGACCTAATAAAGCGGAAACTTCTGAACCTGCTTGGACAAATCGAAAAATATTATCAATAAATAATAAAACGTCACGAGATTCAATATCTCTGAAATATTCGGCCATAGTTAATGCAGTTAATCCTACTCTCATTCGAGCTCCAGGTGGTTCGTTCATTTGACCATAAACAAGTGCTACTTTTGATTCTCCTAAATTGTTTTCAACAATTACATTACTTTCTTTCATTTCTTGATATAAATCATTTCCTTCTCTTGTTCGTTCACCAACTCCACCAAAAATACTAACTCCTCCATGTGCTTTTGCAATATTATTGATAAGTTCCATAATAATAACTGTTTTACCAACTCCTGCACCACCAAATAAACCAATTTTTCCACCTCTTCGATAAGGTGCTAAAACATCTACTACTTTAATTCCTGTTTCAAAAATACTTAAATTAGTATCAAGTTCTGTAAATTCTGGAGATCTTCTATGAATAGGAAGAGTATCTTTAAATTCTGATTGAGAACTAGCTTTTTCTATACCATCAACTGTATCTCCTAAAACATTAAAAATTCGACCTAAAGTATTTTCACCTACCGGAACTGTTAAAGCGGATCCAGTATCAGTAACGGTTAATCCACGCATCAAACCTTCTGTTGCGGTCATTGAGATTGCACGAACAGTATGATCACCTAAGATTTGTTGTACTTCAGCTGTAATAGAAATTTCTTCACCTTTTGCATTTTTTCCTTGAATAACTAATGCATTTAATAAATTTGGAAGTGAACCAGCCGGAAATGTAATGTCAACAACTGGACCAATAATTTGTGAAACACGACCAGTATTCATAAATTTTATTATTTAATTGTTTTTATAATTATATTGATATTTTAATTTTTATAAATGTAACTGTCCCGTTTTACCCTTCTTGGCTCTCCCATTTTTTTTGATTCAATCTTTGGTTCGAATTTTTTAAAAATTCGAACCAAAGATTGAATCAAAAAAAAAAATACCGGTTGGGTATTTTTGACGAGTTTACCATAATTATCTGCTCCGTTCCGTATCAAATAATTCCAAAAGAGGACTGTTAATATTCAACAAAATAACAATAGGCAAAAAAACAAAAACTTTACATATAAATTTAAAATAGTATTATTTAGTATTTGTAAGTTTTCTTAAGCTTCTTGCCAAAAGTTTTTTGAAACTCTTTGCTATTATTATATTCCATTGAAAACACTCAAAGAATATTGTCGACGAACTAGAAAAAAAAGTGTGAAGAAAAAAACGACAAAAAACCAAATTTTTGATCGATTTTTTTTTAGCTTTCCATATTCGACAAAACAAAAAGGAAAATCTCGTTTTTAATAACGTCTCCTTGCTTGCAAGCAGACCGGATATACAAAAAGAAAAAGCTATTTTAACGCTTTAAATTTATATATTATTGACAAACGAGTTTTTAAAGCGAGGCAGTCGGCGAGCGGCTTTTGCATATTAAAAAAATTTTTTACCTGCACATTTTGCAATTTTAATTTAGGTTTTGCTTGCTTTCGTTTTGATATATCAATCTTCTTTTATCGATTTTTTAGTGATGTACAGAAGGCATTAGATATATTGAAAGCGGGTACACCCGAAAGTTATTTTTATAGCAATTTAAATTGCTATTTTTTAATTGTATGGCCCTTACAAAGAGGGTGGGACCTGAAAAGAGGGACAGTAAATTTGAAAAAGATGTAATGATTTGATATAATAAAAAATTATTTTTGTATTTTCTTTTTTAATAATTTTCTTGCTTTAGTACTAGTAATAAATTTAGGTTTTTTTATTACTATCTCTTTCGAAATCCTCTTTTATCTTCGGTTCTTTTTTTAACTCCACGCTTTGCATTAAAACTTCAAAGCGGGGCAGTGCAGAGCTTTTAAGCTCGGTCTTTTTTTACCTCCACGTTTTGCATTAAAAATGCAAAGCGAGGCAGTGGATAGCTTTTGAGCTATCCAAAAAACGACGATGCAAGCCTTTTTTTTTTGGTTATACCCTCGGGTATAACCAAAAAAAAACTCAATATATAAGCCAAAGGCTTATATATGGCTGGTTATACCTTCGGACCAAAGGAAAACGCAATATATAGGCTATATATGGTTTCAAAATAAAAAAAATCTATACAGATGCAAAAGATAATTATATCTCATTAAAAAATATTCTTTTGGAATAAATCTTTTTTTTTCCGTAGTAAATAGCCCTAAAAGGCTCTCTTACTTTTGCTCGACTCTCGTGTTGTGTTCGCTATTTGGTATCTTTTATAGATAGAAGAAAACAAATAGCAGACACAAGCTTAAAAGCTTATATATCGATTAGGAATTTTTTACGGGGCAACAATAATTCCAAGCAAAGATTAAATTTATAATTAGTGAGAATTTAAAATTTATTTTCTTTATTTAAAATTTATTATATAAATTTATTAATAAATTTTCAAATAAAATTTAAGGTACTTATTCATAATTTAATCAAAAATAAAAGAGTTTTCTTTTTTGTACTCCAATAAAAAATATTCCCATTGTAAATAAAACTGTTTTTCGATTAGCTTTATAAATAATAAATATTATTTATTATTTTGGATGTGAAAGCCTTTTTTTTTTCTCCACCCAGGATAAAAGTAAAGAAAAATCAATATATAGGCTATCTTCTTACATGTATTTTTAATACATGGAAGGAGAGACGCGAATTATTATCTGCTAGCTCTCTCTTATGACCTCTTAAAGGCCATAAGAGAGAGTCGCAGGGTTTCGGGAAACCCTGCTAAAAATGAATTTTCTTAAATTTTCATCGACAATGAGAAAGCTATGATCTTCTACCCTTCGAGCAATAATCTTTTTTTTTCTGTCCCGTAGAAAAAAGTGTTTTTTTTGTTTTGTCCCACATGGGAAAAAAGAAACATGTTTTTGCGTAATTAAAAAAAAGCTTGAATATTTTTTTCTTATGGTTTTGTCAAACTAAAAGATAAAAAGCCGCTTGTCAGCTGCCTCGCGAGCCTTTTGGGCGTCGATTTCTTTGATTTCGTCAAGACGAAATCAAAGAAAGCTTTAAAAACATGTCACAAAATTTTTAATTTTTAGAATAAGAAAACAAAAAAAACTTTCTTCCTCTGATACAGATACTGCTTTACCGTCCGTCCGAAATGCTTATTATTTTTTAGTGGTATAGGATAATCTATTTCAGATCAGGTTCTCTTGCATGCGAGCTTGCAACGGGAACGAATTAGCGAAAAGACCATGTGCAATTATATGATCTGTTTGGTTTTGTTCTTTTTAAGAGCAAAATAAACCAGTTAACTTCTTTCAAAATCCAACAACTGGGCCGGATTATATAATTTTAAAAGAAAAATGGGATAGTTTTTTACTATTTTGTTAGAAAGACGCTTTAGATCTTTCTGACAGGATAGTGTAAACAACCACACTATTATAAAAAAACTTCATATGCACGTTTTACTTGTTGTAGTTATAATAACTATAAAAAGAAAAACGTACACATGAATTGAAAGATTTTTTTAATAATAATATTAAAATAACTTAAAATTTTTATTTTTAATTTTTATGACAAATAAACGTGAAAACACTGTTATTACTGTAGATTTAAACCGTACAAGTTTATATTGGGGTTTATTAACAATTTTTGTATTAGCTGTTCTTTTTTCTAGTTATATTTTCAATTAAGTAATCTTTAAAGCAAAGCAGCCGGCGAGCAGCTATTCTATAAAATATTCTTATTTTTTAGTCTGCCACATTTTGATTCGTTCGTTCTTTTTTAAAAAAGTTATCTTTTTTTTTTTCAAGTAATAAAGATAAAGTCAATTTACAGAATTACTAGTAATCAATTTTTTTCTATTTAAAATATAGTTAAAAAAGATAAATTGTGATATATTTTTTTTTTGTACATTATACAAAAATAGTTAAATAATTATAAGTCTTGATCTATTCTTTTTTTTTCATTATGTTTTTAAAAAGAATTGTTTGCCACCTTTCAAAAGGGAAACGGTTCAATTAAATTTTTTCAGGAAGATCAAAACGTTATAAAAAAAATAGAACAGAGTAAAAACGTAGAGTTAATAAAAAAAATAATCTCTCATACACCATCTCTTTTGCTAATAGGGAATAATTGTACAAAAAAAATTTGAAAAAGCTATCTAGCTCTAAGAGGATTGATAGCGAAAAAAACGTGCTTTCTATATTTTCGAATATGGAAAACAAAAATGAAATCTATCAAAGATTTGTTTTTTTCAGTTATATATAGCCATATATAGCCATATATATAGCTTTCGCGTCGTGCCCGCATTTGATCTATCTTTGATCTATCAAAGATCGATCGAAAGCTATATATTGATTTTCCTTTCGATCTATGCAAGGAGATCGATCGAAAGCTTTTTCTTTGGTCTTTGCTTCTTTTCTTTTTCTCTTTGCAAGCAAAGAGACCGGAGATGCAAAGAGACCATGCAAAGAGACCGGATATGCAACGAGACCAGAGATTGCAAGGAGACCGCTCTCCAAAAAACGACGAAGCAAGCGAGTCTTTTTTTATCTCCTCACCGAAGAAGATAAAAAAAGACCTATGAAATAATATTTATTATTTTGATTCGAAAGCTACTCTATTATTATTTTACTAGCAAAAAAAAATAAACGGTTCATATTCGTTAATGCTCTACTTTGCAAAAAAAAATTAGTAGAGCGTAAAGTTCTAAATATGAACAGTCCGTTTTTTTGCTCTCATATTATGGTATTACTAGTAATAAAAACATGGTTTTTATTAAAAGCTATCTTAATCGTCCAGGGTTTCTTAAAATCTTTCACGATAGAAAGTTGAATATAATTAATTACGCGACCCGCAAAAACTTATTGCTTTTTTGCTTTTTTGAAAGCTAAAAAAAAAAGTTGCAAAATCGGGTATTAAGTCAGGTTCGACGCAAAAGCCAATATATTGGCTAAATATCATTAAAAATAGTGCAAAACCAAATACGAAATAATTTAAAATTATGATATTAATCTTATTGAAGATTTACGGTTAGGATTTAATATTTCTATTTTGAAGCTATATACAGGCCAAACAGCTATATTTTGCGTTTTCCTTTGTTTATACCCGAGGGTATAACCATGTTTTTGTTTTTATTTTTTTTTAGAAAAATATAAACTGAAAAATCATAAATACAATTACTTCTACGCTATGCAATTAAAATAGCTTTCGCGTTGTGCTTGCTTTCGATATATTAAAGATATATCGAAAGCGAGCGCCAAAACCATATATAAGGTAAGAATTAATAAATATTATATCGAAGCAATTAAAAATACAGAGCGAAGGCGTCAATAAAAAAAAAAAAAAAAATCTTTATACTTATGTCAAATACTGGAACAACAGGTCGTATACCTTTATGGTTAGTAGGAACAGTTATTGGAACTGCCGCTATTACTGTGGTTGGAATTTTCTTTTATGGAGCATATCATGGTTTAGGAAGTAGCTTATAATTATTTTATATTGAAATCTAGATTTTATTTGATTCTTTTAAGCGTTTTTGAACGAAATTTTTATGCATTTTAATTAGATTTTTTAGTGTAATTATACTGTTGTAAATATCCAACCGATATTCCTTTTTTTTGTTTGCCATATATAGGTTTTTGGCCTCGTGCCCGCATTTGATCTATCTTTGCTAGATCAAATGCGGGCGGGACGCAAAAGCTATATATTGCCTTTTCTTTTGGTTATCCCCGAGGGTATAACCAGCGATATATAGCCCAAAAGTTTATATATTGCGTTTGCCTTTGGTCTTTTTTTTGGAGAGTGGTCTCCTTGCTTGCAAGGAGACCGCTCTCCAAAAAACGACGAAGCAAGCGAGTCTTTTTTTATCTACCTTGACTAGGGTAAGTAAAAAAAGACCCATTGGGAAAAATATTTATCTGAAATTATATAGTCTGTGAAATGTTTGGCTCTTTTTGGCCCTTCTTTTATATACAATAAAAGAAAAAGCCAAATGGAAAATTAGGGAAATATTTTCTTTTTCATAACTTTATATTAGATAGGCACAAAGTAAATGAAAGGATATTGATAAGGAAAACGAGATATTTAGGTGTTCTTCTATGACCTCTTGCGTCAGCAAACAGTCATGGAAGAAAGATAGCTTATAAATGACTAGGTTATTTTTGATGGAATCGAAAAAAACTAAATTTTAAATAAAAACGAAGGCTAAAACTCTTTAGAAATTAAAAAATACAATTGTTTTTTTTGCGGTTATCTAAAAACTCAAGAAAAAAAAATAGCGAACAAGATGTTAAAAACCTTTAAAGTTATAGAAAGCAGTAAATTGATATATATATATATTTTAGTTATAATGTAATATAAAAATTTATAATTAGCACCTGCTTTTGATATCTCTTTGATATTTTGAAAGGTTATACCCTCGGACCAAAGGAAAAGGCTTGCGTCGTTGTATTTTTGATAGCGGTCTCCTTGCATGGTCTCTTTGCATGCAAAGAGACCGGATATGCAAAGAGACCGCTATCCACTGTCCCGCTTTTCAGTTTTAATGCAAAGCGTAGAGGTAAAAAAAAAACCCATAAAAAACAAACATGCAAAAATGTGAGAAAAATGCAAAATTATTTTTATTAAAAAATATATACTATTTATACATTTTTTAAAAAGATAAAAAAAATGTAAACTAATAAACATAAAAAACAATAGGTAAAACCTTATGCCTTGTTTATAATAGAAACTAAGGTTTGTAAGCAAATAAAAAAACGATCTTTTTTTAATCTTTTCCTGTAATTATTTGTTACGGACTGTTTAATCTTTTTAGGCACCCTCTTTTCAGAGGAACTCAAAGTAAGGTTAAATAATTTATTTTTTATTTTCTCTTTAGCTAAACAGGAAGCCCTTTGATTTTGTTATATATAATAAACGAAGGGCAAAATAAAAAATCCTAAAAAGCCGATAAGGAAACAAATGTTCCGGACCATATCATTTAAAGGAAAGATAGAATACTTCTGTTTATCCAGCTCCTTTGCATGGTCTTTTTGGATATCCGGTCTCTTTGCAAAGAGACCATGCAAGTAAACCATGCGAAGAAACTTTTTTTTGTATGCGAGGAAACTAGAGCTTGCAAGGGAACTATGCGCAAAACATAAAAAAAATCAAGAGTCTGGTATTAACGCTTTTGAAAAGATCCATGACTTTAAAAGGAATTTAAAATTTCAATAATAAAGTAAAAAACATACTATTATGGCTTTACCTTGGTATCGTGTACATACAATAGTTTTAAATGATCCTGGAAGACTAATTGCTGTTCATATTATGCATACTGGATTAGTATCTGGATGGGCAGGATCAATGGCTTTTTATGAATTATCACTTTTTGATCCATCAGATCCTGTTTTTAATCCAATGTGGCGACAAGGAATGTTTGTATTACCATTTATGACAAGATTAGGTATCACTCAATCATGGGGTGGTTGGTCAATAAGCGGTGAAACTGCTTCAAATCCTGGAATTTGGAGTTATGAAGGAGTAGCTACTGCACATATTATTCTTTCTGGTTTATTATTTGCGGCTTCGGTTTGGCACTGGGCAAATTGGGATCTTGAGTTATTTTATGATACTGAAGAAGAAAAACCTGCTTTAGATTTACCTAAAATTTTTGGAATTCATTTATTTTTATCAGGATTATTATGTTTTGCTTTTGGTACTTTTCATGTAACAGGAATTTTTGGTCCAGGTATTTGGGTATCAGATCCTTTTAATATTACTGGAAGAATTCAACCGGTTACTCCTGCTTGGGGAGCTGAAGGATTTGATCCATTTAATCCAGGTGGAGTAGCTAGTCATCACATTGCGGCAGGGGTAGTTGGAGTAATAGCAGGATTATTCCATATTTGTGTACGCCCACCTAAAAGACTTTATGATGCTTTAAGTATGGGAAGTATTGAAACCGTATTATCAAGCTCTATTGCAGCCGTTTTCTGGGCCGCTTTTGTGGTTGCAGGAACAATGTGGTATGGTTCATCAACAACTCCAGCTGAATTATTTGGTCCAACAAGATTTTCGTGGGATTTAGGTTTTTTCCAACAAGAAATTGAAACACGAGTTCAGCAAAAATTAGCTGAAGGTAAATCATTATCTCAGGCTTGGGCAGAAATTCCAGAAAAACTAGTTTTCTATGATTACATTGGAAATAATCCTGCTAAAGGAGGACTATTCCGTGCTGGAGCAATGAATAGTGGTGATGGAATTTGTGTTGGATGGTTAGGCCATGCCGTATTTAAAGATCAACAAGGACGTGATTTATTTGTTCGTCGTATGCCAACTTTCTTTGAAAACTTTCCAGTAATTCTTGCAGATTCAGAGGGAGTAGTAAGAGCGGACATTCCTTTCCGAAGAGCAGAATCAAAATACAGTATTGATCAAGCTGGAATTTCAGTAACTTTTTACGGAGGTGAACTGAACGATATTACTTTTTCAGATCCAGCTACAGTTAAAAAATATGCTCGAAAAGCTCAGCTAGGTGAAATTTTTGAATTTGACCGTGCTACTCCTGGAGCAGATGGAGTTTTCCGTAGCTCTCCTCGAGGTTGGTTTACTTTTGGTCACATTAGTTTTGCTTTATTATTCTTTTTTGGTCATATTTGGCATGGAGCTCGAGTAATTTTTAAAGATATTTTTTCTGGAATTGATCTAAATAAAACTGAAGATCAAGTTGAATTCGGTTCTTACTACAAAATTGGTGATGTATCAACTCCTCGTGATTAAATTATATTTATTAGCTACCCCCCTTTTAGTTTATTTTATTTTTTAGTCCTCTTTCTTTTCACTTATTTTTTATGAGCCATCTATCTTCATCCATTCATAAGCTCTTATCCATTTATTTTTCTTTTATCTCATTTATTAGCTTCCAGCCATTTCTCTTTCTCTTATTCATTAAACATGGATAAGAGCTAAAAGATAGCCGAAATAAAAATCAATAGGAAAGGAGCGGATGGATAAAAGGAAGATAAATAGATGAAGATAAATAACTGGGAAAAATTGGATGCAAGGTTATGAATGGAAAGGGTTAGAAAAGTTTTCTAAAACCCATTGGCCTTTTATTTAATATCTTTTTAAAGAGATAGAATATAATAATAGTAAATTAGAAGCCAAACGGTCTATTTTTCTTTCGCCCTTTGGTCCACTCCGTTTTACATTATTATATTTTAGGTGCTTGCGGTTCCGTTTTACTTAGCTTTGACAGCAGAATAAAGGATCAAAGCGAGGTAAAACGGAACCGCAAGCACCTAAAATATAATATAATCCCCCCATGAGGGACCCAAGAAAAAGAGGAAACTTACTAGAAAAAAAATCAAGGACTAAACGTTATTTACCATGAGTCCTATTTTGGACAAGTTCCCAAAAAAATATTTCAGAAAAAAACTAGATAATTACAAAAATAAGATTAAACAAAAATTAATTAAAAAAGCAAAAAATAATTGCTTAACACCCTGTTATATTTTTATTCAAGCCATATATAGGCTTTTGGCTTATATATCGCGTCGTGCTCGCTTTTGATATATTTTTAATATATTGAAAGCGAGCGCCAAAGCCATATATAGACCATGTAAAACAAAACGAAGCAAAGTTATTGACGCCTTTAAGCTTAATAGCTTATACAAAAACGGTTTTTCATATTCGGAACTTCATGCTCTGCTAATAAAAACATTAGCAGAGCGGGACACTAACAAATATGTGCCAACTGGTTTTTTTTGACATGGAAATAACTATACGATAAATTATAAAAGTTAAAATTTTTAGTTTCAATGCCAACTACACAACAATTAATTAAAAAAGCAAGAAAAAAATTTAAAAACAAAAAACAAAAATCTCCAGCTTTAAAATCTTGTCCTCAAAAAAGAGGAATTTGTATACGAGTTTTTACAACAACTCCTAAAAAACCAAATTCTAGTTTACGTAAAGTAGCTCGAGTTAGATTATCTTCAGGTTCTGAAGTCACAAGCTATATTCCTGGTATTGGACATAATCTTAGTGAACATTCTGTTGTATTAGTTAGAGGAGGAGTGTGGGTTAGTAAGTAATGTTAATGTAAAAAAAGGCAGGTAAAAGTCAAAAAGCCAATATCTTACCTAATGTAAAACTAAACTAATTTAATATTAATTAAATCTAAAACTAAAAAGAGAACCACGAAAGTGTAAAGGAACAATAGCATGATATTAAAGCAAATCAAAAGTCAGTTTATGAAAGTTTTGGAATTTGCAAGGCAATGTCACTAATAAGAAATCTTTCGAATTTCGTCTTGTCTAACGATTTTTGTCTATATAGAGTAAATACGCTCAGAAGTAATTCTACACTACACTTCCTTCGTAGAAATAATTTTACCATTTAACTTCCGAAGTTCTTCCTATCAAGTTTTTATATGGAATTATATAATACAGAACGTTTAAAGAACACAAAAAAAACGAGACAGTCTTTTATGGCCTTTTTTTATTGTGTTACAGCGTAAATTTGAATTTACTATTATTATCTATAATTTTTTACGGTTTGTTCTAAATAGGACAAATAATAAAAAAGGTTTGGTTTTTTGAAAAAAGCCAAATTTCTTAGGTCTTTTTTTTGGAGAGTGGTCTCCTTGCTTGCAAGGAGACCGCTCTCCAAAAAACGACGAAGCAAGCGAGTCTTTTTTTGAAGACCCGCTATCTAAAAAAAACGACGCAAGCTCCAGATAATTCTAGGAAACGACTAAAACTAGATATTGATCAATATCTAAAAAAAGATCAGGAAGAAAAAAAATATATTCAAATAAAGATATCTTAGAGAAAAAAAACATACATTTATAAAACTAACCAGACTGGCTAAAGGCAAACTATTGATTTTTAATCGAAAAAGAGCTAAGATCTTTAAGATCTCCATTATGGCCAGAAGAGGATCGTCCTACGTTATAAAAGAACGGTTTTAAAACGATTCAGTTGGTATGAGAGTGATCCATTTATTAATAATCGTGGTTGAGAGGTAAGCGGTAATAAAAGAAAAAATGAGTGAAGCAAGTTTAAAAATAATCAACAAATTTAGAGTAAAATCATATCCTAGTTATTTTTAAAATTATAAAATACCAATAGAGAGCCGTATGAATGGGAATATTCACGTACGGTTCGAGAGCGAGCAGTTGCACAAGTAGCTGCTTAGTTTCATAGAGTAAAAGATTTAGCAGGTGTTCGTTATCATATTATAAGAGGATCTTTGGATACGGCAGCAGTAAAAAATAGAAAAACTAGTCGAAGTAAGTATGGAGTTCGAAAACCTTCTTCTCAACCAGTAAAAGTTGAAAAAAAAAAAAAATAAAAAATTTGCCATTTTTTTTCCCTCTAGTTTTTATTTTTCGGAATGATTAAAAACTGTGAATGCTGTCATTTGTTTTATTTTTAAAAACAAATATTTCAGATATGTTTTAAATATGTAAAGCGACATTTTTTGGAATTATGAACAATCCTTTTGTTATGATATCAAAATAACAATAAGATAGCATTTTAAAAAAAGTTTTCCATTTTGTTTTTTTTTTTGGTTTCCCTTTTTCAAAAAGTCAAATGAAAAATGGGAGGGTTTAAGTCTTTTCGACAAAAAAATCAAGAAAAAAAAGAGTTTTTTTTTTCTTCAAGAAATCTAAAAAAAAAAACTCTTTTTTTTCACGGGAAATTTTTGCTTCAAAATAATATTTAATATATAGCATGTAAATAAAAAATATTATTTATTATTTTCATGCTCTCGCAACAAAATAAAAAATAATATTTTTTATTTATTATTATCCATATATTGGCCAAAGGGCAATATATCGCATTTTCTTTAGATATCTCCCCGGTGGGGAGAAAAAGAAGGCTTTAGCGTCGTGCCCGCTTTCGATATATCAAAGATATATTGAAAGCAGGCGCGTCGCGAGAGCATGAAATAATAAATATTATTTATTATTTCATGCCATAAATAGGTCTTTAATCTTGCACCCATCTTTGATCTATTAAAAATATATTGAAAGCGGGCGCTCGTTTTTATACTAATTCATTTGTTTAACGTTTTTTAATTTGATTTATAAAAATTAGTTATTTTTTTATTTAGTTCTAGATCAAGAAACAAAACGAAAAATTTTTGTTACCGTTCTGTCCTAAATACTGGTTGGCTATTTCAGACGGGTTTACCATACGACCCTCTTGTTTACAGGGGAGGCCATGCAAAGAAAGACTTTTTTTAAGAAAAAAACTAAAAAACAAAATGAAATACTTAAAATAAAAAATGTTAATTTTATTTTAATTTTCCCTCGATGAAGGAAAGAATTATCTTTTTTAAAAACAGTTTATTTAAACTTTTTTTTTAAAAGATAGTAGAAAAAGAATCTTTATTTGTTTTAACAATTTAGATCGATATGAACAGAAAAAAATTACTTCTCTGTTTTATAAACGATTTATAGAAGATAAATTGTTTATAAAACGTGGCATTAAAATAGAAAACATACTTTAATTAAAAATATAAAAAATTGAAATAAAATATTATGTTCTTATCACTTTTAACTTTACCAGAAGCTTATGTACCATTTTCACCTTTAGTTGATGTTTTACCTATTATTCCGCTATTATTTTTATTAATTGCATTTGTTTGGCAGTCTGCAGTTGGTTTTCGTTAATATTATATTTTGTAAATAATTTGTCGAAAATAGATCTTTTACAGAACCGGATAGTAATTTTTTTAATGTCCCGTAAGAAATACCCAACCGGTATTTATTTTTTCAACTATATATAGCCATATATAGCCATATATAGGCCTTTAGCCTCTATATTGCATTTTCCTTTTGCTCTTTCTCCCGCGGGAAGAAAGGAAAAAGGCTTTCGCGTCGTGCCCGCATTCGATATATTAAAAATATATCGAATGCGCCATATATAGGCCTTTAGCGGGGCTCCTAAAAGCCCCGCGACCCTTTGCATGACTTCTAGTTAATTCTAGAAGTCATGCAAAAGAGATAGCCTATATATGGCATTTTCCTTTTGTTCTCTCCCCCGCGGGAAGAAAAGAAAAAGGCTTTCGCGTCAAAATAAAAAATAATATTTTTTAATTCATGCAATATTGGCCAAAGGCCAATATATTGCATTTTTCTTTAGATCTATTCCCAGTGAAGAGAAAAGAATAAAGCTTTCGCGTAGAAATAATAAATAATATTTTTTATTCATCAGGGCAAAGATCAATATATTGCGTTTTTTATTTCTTCTTGGAGTAACGCTTGTGTTAGATATATGATAAATATATCGAAAAAAAACGCGATAAATAGGTCTTTGGTTAGATATAGCTATATCTATATTTATATGTAAAAAGTAAAAAACACTTTTTATAAGTTTATTAGCCTATTATTGAAAATAATTTCTATGTAATTTTTTTTAAATATAAAAATTAAAAAATAAATTTTTTAATGGTTAAAACATTCTAATTTGCCAATCCGTTTTATTGGATTGCTTTTATTTTTCATAGTTTACTTCCTGACAACTCATTAAGCAAAAAAGAGTATTATTTTGCAATCATGGAAACTAGTTTAAATTTTGATTTTGATATGCATATCAGTTTTGAACAATTTACTATCATGAAAAAAATTCAACGTTATTTTGACCATAATTTTCATCAGGAGTTAATAGAGTTTTTTATGCCGGCTTGATTAGATTTTTTCGATATTGGGGAAACAAAAATACCAGTCGTAATCTTAACTTATATTTTTTCTGTTTATATTGCATCTGTTAATGAATTACGTACTTTTTTTATGACTCTCATCATGGTAAAGTTCCTGCTATGACGCAGTTTTTACTTACTAATATTCGAACTGGCACTCTAAATGACTCTACTACTGTAACAAAAACAGATATTGATTGAGCTTTTAATAATCAACTAGGTTCTTTTTTACCTTAAGTAGAATTTAGTTTTCAAGACTTTATTGATTCTTCTCTTTTGATAGAATGGTTTAAACAGTTAGAAATTCATTGTTCTGATAATAAGTTGTTTTTTGATTGTTTTGTCAGTTTAGAAAAAATCCCTTTACAAAGTGACCAAAAATTAACCTTAACTAGTTTTAATATGGTTAATCCAGCTTATGCAATACATGATCATTTAGATGATAAAAAAAAAGAGAAATATGTGTTGATAAATAAAAGTATTAATCCTTATATGGTAGAAGAAAACTATTATAATAAAAATGAATCGTTTATTAAAAATGACCACTTACGATGGATTGGGGGTGGTGATGATCCAAAAAAATGAATTTCTGACGAGGAATTTGAAACTTATGAAATTCCTCTAATGAAAGATTTATTAAAGTTTATTAAAACATGTGATTTGAATGAGACTTTTAATAATACATTTTAAAATTAGCTTTATTTTGTTTTTAAATAATTCATATTATTTTCTTTTTGCTATGTAAAGGATCTATAAAAAATAAATTTGAACGGAGTAATAAATTTGTACGATAGTTAATTTTTTTTTATTTTTTCAAAGCGAGGCAGCCGGCGAGCGGCTATTTTTTTTATAATTGCGCATGGTCCCCTCGCTAGATCCGGTCTACTCGCATAATCCTGTCCCCTCGCTAGATCCGGTCTATTCGCTAGATCCGGTCTCTTAGCTTGCGAGCTTAGGAGGGAACCAAGTCTTGTAAAAGTTAAATTCTTTACAAGACTTTTTTTAATGTTGCAAATTTTTTTTGTTTTAACGTTGGGTTTACCATATTGATTTAATTCGTTTTATTTATTGTTTGCCTTTTAGCTTCTCATAGTCCTTCTTATATTCTATTCTAGACTTTTTTCGTTCTGTTTTACCTCGTTTTGGTTTCACTTTTGCTCCTTGGTCGTTTTTTTAGTAGTTGTCTTCTATATATAATATATAAGGTGAGTTCGAACCAAAAACTATTATATTTCAGTTTGTCGCCGCATAATAGAATTAAAAGGAAAAACAAATGTAAAACTAAGGGGCTAATGCTAAACCTTTTAGCAAAACCTTGACGAGCAAAGCGAAGTCTCCAGGTATTTGTATTTGCGAGCAAATACAAATACCTGGAGTCGAGGTTTTTTTAAAAACGAAGTTATCAAGGTTTTTTTAAAAGCGAAGCTATCAAGGTTTTGATCTGTCTCTCTTCTCTTAAAAAGAGAGACAGATCAAAACCTTGACAACGAGCAAAGGGAAGTTTCCAGGTATTTGTATTTGCGAGCAAATACAAATACCTGGAATCGAGCTTTTTTTAAAAGCGAAGTAAAACGAAACGATTTAGGAAAAATGTAATAATTTTAAATTGTAAAATATGAAACAGATCATATTATGCCAAAGTTAATATAGAACAGTAGATAATTATATTTCGTTTTGTTACCGCATAATAAATAAACTTTTTGATTTTGTTTTCCATTGTTATTGAAAAAAATTTATTTAAATAGAATAGTGTTTGCTACTTGACGAAAAATAAAGTTTTAATTATAATAATATTATATAATAATAATAATATACTATTTAAAATTTATTGCTTTGCTCTGCAAACTTTTCCATTTTGAGATCATATTGTTTAAAAATAACAATATAAACTGCAGAGTAGAAAAAAAACTAATATTATTTATATTATATATTTATAATAAATCTATAAATGATTGTTTTATTATTTTTAGAATAATTTTTTATATCTCGTTCGGTCCTTGACAAAAAAAAAAAAAATTATTATAATAATAAATTAAAATATTTAAACTACTTTTACAATAATAGTAAACCTTAAATTGTTTTCATGTTTATATTTGTAAAAATATACATGGTATAACGATGCGCAATAAAATTTTTTAAATTTTTTTGAAAATTATAATAAAATTGTCAAAACTGTTTCAGCAAAAAACTGGAACAGAAAAAGAATAAAAAAAATTTATTAGGTTTTAAACTCATATATTTAAAAAAATATTACTTGATAAAATGAGTTTGATTCTGGCTCAAATTGAACCTTAGACGACTGTCTAATACATGCAAATCTAATGCTAAGCTACTTATTGAGGATTTATGCTTTGGATTGGAAAATGTAGTTTTCGAATTACATTGAATATGAAGGACATAGGTCTTTGATAAGCAATCAGGTTTACGGGTGCGTACAAGATAAGAACCAACCTTTAGGCGGGGGAATACCCCATAAGCTGAGGAGTTAAAGATGCAAGTCACCTATTGACGGGCTTATCTCTGATTAGCTAGATGGTGAGGTAATGGCTTATTCCATGGCTTATCAGTAACTGGTCTGAGAGGATGAACAGTCACACTGGAACTGAGACACGGTCCAGACAAATTTACTTTAATCGGCAGCAGTAAAGAATCCTCCGCAATTAGGGCAACCTAGACGGGGCGAGTTCATTTTTCACAAGAGCTCCTTTTAAAACTTATTTTAAAAGCAAACTGAGAAAATTGCAAAAATTTATTTTTACGTAATCTTTAAAACGTAATATAATATATAATTTGCAGCTAGATTTTATTTAAATTTATTTAAATAAACAAGTTCAGAGACTATATACTCAAGATTTTTTAAAGCTTTCGAAATTGTTGTTGGAGCTTGCGTCGTCTTTTTTGGATATCCAAAAAACGACCGAAAAAATTTACAAGTTTAATTTGTTTTTTGCAAATTATAAACTTAAAATATATTTTTTTATAAAAAATAATAACATAGTCCATGAAGCATTTTGAAAAAAAAAGCATTATTCATGCGTCGTGAAGGAACGAAGGTCTGCGGATTGTAAACTTCTTTTTTCATAAAGAGTCAACTCTGTACGTCATTGACGTGTGAAGAATAAGTACCGGCTAATTCCCGTGCCAGCAGCCCAAATGGTATAATGTGTTATATAAATTACCATTATTTTTTTGTACTGCATAGAAAGTAATTTTTCTATCAAAATCCAGCTCAATCTTTAAATTCTTTATATTGATTTTTTTGAAAAAATAACTTTATTCACAAAAACAAACTATCTTTCCCATTGTTTTATATAAAAATAATAAGAAGAATGATAGTGGGACCATGTCCCTAAAAGGGTTTATAGAAAACTTTAGATCTATTTCATGATTATCCTTTATAATAATCAATCTAAGGAACGGTGAATCCTAAAGAGTTTTTTAAAGCAAAAAACTCTAAGGAAATACCGTGGGAAGTTTTAATATTGTAGAAACTAAAATATTTTTTAAAAATCTTAAAACCTTATTAAAACCCTGTAACGACTAATCCGAAAGGAGAGAACTTCAAAATGAAGTTAAAACGCTGGCAAGTTCTAAGTTTCATTTTAATATGGTATAATTTGAAAAACTCAACCTACGTTAAAAAGAACTTGAAGGTATAGTCTGACCCATATGAAAGTGTGGATAACTCGAGCGGTTATACGGAAGGTGCAAAGGTTAATTGGAATTATTGGGTGTAAAGAGTCTTAAGATGGTCACGTAAGTCTATAATAAAAATTGTAAGCTTAACTTTCAAATAGTTATAGAAACTATGAGACTTGAGTCCGATAGAGGTATGGGGAACTCTCAAAGTAGCGGTGAAATGCACTGATCTTGAGAAGAACACCGTAAGCGAAAGCGCCATACTGGGTCGAAACTGACATTGTAAGACGAAAGCTTGAGGAGCAAAAGGGATTAGAGACCCCTGTAGTTCAAGCCGTAAATGATGGATACTAGAAATTGGTGATAATATCAGTTTCTAAGCTAACGCACTAAGTATCCCACCTGGGGATTGTACGGTCGCAAGATTAAAACTTAAAGAAATAGGCGGGATCAAAAACAAGCAGTGGATGATGTTGTTTAATTCGATGCTAAGCGAAGAACCTTACCAAAGAGTGACATCCTCGCTATGTCAAGCTGTAATGGTTTGTACTTAGAGAAGCGAGTGACAGGTAATGCATGGTTGTCGAAGCAGTTCGTGCTGTGAGGTGTCAGGTTAGTTCCTGTAACGAACGCAACCCTCATTCTTATTAACCTAGTTATCTTTGAAAATTGTTCGCAATAATTAAAGATAACTGCGCGAAAGCTTCAAGGTATAGGAAGACTGCCTACATTTAAGTGGGAGGAAGGAGAGGATGAAGTCAAATCATCATGTTCCTAGGGCGTAAAACCTCTAATCTTTTGGGCTACAAACGTCATACAATGGTAACGACAATAAGATGCAAGCTAGTAATAGTGAGCTAAGCTATAAACGTTATCTCAGTTCGGATCGACTGGCTGCAACTCGCCGTCGTGAAGGTGGAATTGCTAGTAAAGATTTTGGATCAGCATGCCAACTTGAATCGTTTTATTTGGTTTACACTTACCGCCCGTCACACCGAGAAAGATTTGCCAAGCCGAAATCAAAAGACGTTTTTCTGGCTAAGCTTGGTAAATTGATTTTGGTGAAGTCGTAACAAGGTCGCACTAGCTGAAGCTGGGGCGAGAATCTTTCTTCTCAATATATAGAAATTTACTAATCTATTCTTAATGTTATACTTTTTTTAATTAATTAAATTTAGATAAAAGGAAAAAGACAAATTTTTTAATTCGGTTTTATTAAACCAAATGAAAAACACAATTGCATCAGAGTACCTATAAGATATTATACCACGTAACTACTATTTCCATAAATCAATTTTTAATATATCAATGAAAAATCAGAAAATTTATATCGTTATATGGATTAAAATTTTATAGAACTAAATAGCTTTCTCCATAACGCAAAATGTTAACATAAAACGAAAAAGTTGCATTATAAAAATACAAAGTAAAAAAAAGTATTCATAATTAAACAATTACATGAAGTCTATTAGTAGTAAAAATGAATTTATTATAAATGGATATATCATTTATTTATTATGTTTCCTCTTAAAACATTTTTAAATATATAATCTAATTTGCGAATACTATCAGTAATACAGATAAATATAAATACTAACAAAATCTAAAAAAAAGATTAATCTAAAATAAAAGATCTCATCATGGATTTTAACCATGATGAGATCAAAAAAAATTAAATCCACTTCGCTTTTAAAAAAAGCTCGATTCCAGATATTTGTATTTGCTCGCAAATACAAATAAAATACCTGGAGACTTCGCTTGGCTCGATGTCTTATTGTCCTAAATAATTTGATTTTATACATTTTTCAAATAAACAGGATTTAGCACTTATTAAAAAAGGTAAAACATCTTTAGTTTTAAAATAATTTTTTTAAAAATTTTCCAGTAAAAAATAGCGAAGTTCTACCTAACAAAGGAAAAAACTTGCTCAACGGCTGCCTCGCAATTTCCTTTCCTTTATTAAAAATCGAGTAAAAAAAGTACGCGAAAGCTTTTTTTTTTCCTTATGGGAAAAAAAATTCTTGGTTCCGTTTTCTCTCTCTTTTAATATATTGCGGGAGTGAACCGGAATATAATAATTTATATAATAATATTTCGGTTCACTCCCGCAATAGATAATAAAAAGGGCAAAACGAAATAAGGAAAAACGGAACATTCTTACTTTTTTTTCGAAAGGAAGTAAGAATGTTCCGAAAAAAAACCGAGACAAAATAAAACTGTTTAATAAAAACCAAACATCAAAGACTATTTATTTAGAAATTTTTAATTAATTTTTATTGTGTGTCTTTTTTGGTTCGTGTTTGTTTTTTTTGATAACTGGTAAAGATACTGAATCAGCATACTGAAATGTTTTATTATTTTCGTTAGCTAATCGATCTTGAATTTGAAAACGACTATAAGGAATATTTGGATTATTTCCAGCAGCTGTAATACTTTCAATTTCTATTGGTTCGGACCCATCGTCTGGACTATAAATTATCGCTTTTTTTTTTCTTTTTTTTTTAGTATTTTTTTTCATTGATTCACTTATTTTTTTTTTTGTTACATCTGAAAATCCTGGACGAGAACGAGGAGGTGCTGTTTCAATTTTATCAGCTTTTTCCTCAATTGAAATATCAGTCGAGATTCAATTAAAAACGTTTGGATCTAAGTTTGAAATTTCATCGTTAGTTAAAAATTTCCAACTAGAATCTTTTGGATCTCTTATTCTTTCCAGTATATAGGGTCTAGATCTTTTTGTCCGTCGTCTTGCATCTTCAACAGCTGGAAAATAAAAATCTTCTCCTTTTTTATTAGTAAATTTGACTACTTTTCCTTTGTTACGATGAGAAATATTTTTCGCTTTACCTCCTGTATCTTGACCATTACCACGCTTAAATGACTCGTCAGATTTAGAATTTCCTATATAATTATAACAAAGGTCACCATATTGGTTTATGAGTTCCTTTTCTCGTGCTAGTCGAGTATCTTCATCTAAATATTTTGTTCCAGTATCCAGATAAATATATTCAAAAGCTTCTTCTCCGTACTTTTGATAATCTAATTCCAGTTTATAATTAGTTTTCATTTTATTTGAAAAATTTTTTAAATCTATATTCAGTTGACTATTCTTTTTATTTTGATTTAGAGAATTTTTTAAATTTAATTTATGTCTATTTAACCGGGTTGGAATAAAAATTGACTGACCAATAAGTACTTTATTGTTCTTCTTATTGCGAATCATATATAGTCCGGTATAATGAGCTGAATCTTTTTGTATTTCTTTTTCTGTTTTTTTATTATAGCAAAGCCTTAAATTTTGGAAAACAAGTTCACGCTCGCGTTTTTTTCTTTTATTAGTACTTTTCCACTCATCACCTTTTTCTATGATAATAAATTCAAAGTTGTTGATACCATATAAATTAAAATCGTCTTGTAAATTTTTACTGAAATGCTTATCTATCGAATGTTTTAATGAAAAAAAATGTTGATTTTTTCGTCTATTTAAATCACTAGTTTGACCAATAAGTACTTTGTTGGTAACTTTATTTACAATTTTATATATACCAGGTATTTGTTTTTTTTTCATTGTTTTATATAGACGACGAATTTTATTATAAGTATTAGAATCGTTACTAACGTATTGTTTTATTTTTTTTAAACGTTCAGAATAATCTTTGCAAGCAGAACCACTTTCAAGAATATTAATTTGAAACCCATTAGAACCAAACTTTTTAAAATCTTCAAAACAATTGAGATTAGTTATTTTGCTTGTCCAGTTGCAAGAAAAATTTTTTTCAATTTGTATAATTCTTACCGACATATTTTGTGCTTCAACATACCAAATGCGATTATTTTCTGTACATTCAATAGAAAAAATTCCTGGCTCTTCTGGATAGTCATTATTTTTATTATTAAAACTAAATGTTTTAATACTATTATTACTTTGATTTTTCTGGTTAGAAAATGAAAAATGTTCTATTTTATATATTGACTGTTCTGTCCTAAATACCCGAAGGGTATTCTTTTTTCCCATCGGTAAAAAGATTTCTCCGTATGTTCTCCTCTTTTTACGAGAGCGAACCTGCTGAGAAATTGGAGTGAAATAGCCAATTTTATTATCTGAATAAGGAATAATATTGAATATTTTGACCGGGACAGGAAAAAACTTATAAATGAACTCAGGTTTTAGTATTAGTAAAAAATTAAAACTACTAAGATGATTATATAATAAAAAAATAGTTTTAAGCAAAATCGTGTTTTTAGTAACTAAAAAATCAAATTCTGATTTAGCAAAAATAAAATTTGTCCTTAAAAGTAATAGTATAGGTAGTATAATAGGGGCAAACAATTTAATATAATACCAAAGATGGTTACTTTTTTTATGTTTTTGCGAAATAAAAATAGTCATATGTAATATTTTTAATATGTATAATTTTATTTTAAAATTATCTATCTAATTGTTATTTTTATGGTTTTTTCATCTCTACTTCGATATAGTTTAAATATATATATCGAAGTAGAGACAAAAAACCATTTTTTTATTTTTCGATTTTTCTCGTTTGCTCTATTCCTTTTAGAAAAGTTCTTTTCCGTTTCGTTTTGACCCTCACAAAGATAAAAATGAATCGTTTGGTTGTCGAAAAGGAACAAACATTCTGGAAAAGAAAATATTGAAAAAAACAAAGCGAAAGAAAAAAACAATACCTTTTAGGTATTACGGTACGAAAACTATCTTCTTCTATCTATGTCTTCTAAAAAAAGACCTTAATGTAAGAAGAGGTCGTAAAAGAGAAAATCAAGAGGTTTCCTGAAACCCCGCTACCTCCTTCCATGTATTTTGGATACATGGAAGGAGAGTCGCGGATTATCATCCGCTAGAAAAAAAATTTTTAGTCTGACACCATTAATTCGGGTTATAAAGAAATTAAAGCAATGATTTTTTAGTTTTTACTTTCTAATTACTGAAAAAAAACAGGTTCTAAAATCTAATTTGTAAAAATAAATAAACCACAACAAAAAAATAAAATTTTTTAAAATATTATTTTTTATTTTATTATAATAATTACATTTAAATTTGTCAAGTTGTCCAATTAGACCAAATTTAAAATATTTGCTTTATAAAAAAAAATTGTTATTGGTTTTTTTTTTTATATTAAAAAAAAAAGACGACGCAAACCTTTTCTTTTGGTTATAGGTCGCACTAGCTGAAACTGGGGCGAGAATCTTTCTTCTCAATATATAGAATATATGAATAATGCATTAACATTTATATAATATATAAAATTTATTATATTTTTTTAAATAAATAAACTCGATAATTGATAATTTATTAAAACCTTTAACAAATAACATTATATTGAAAAAAAAATAATATTATTATTTCTAATATACCGAAACGAAAGACTTATTAGTTGGTTTTTTCTCGATTGGCTTTTCAAACCAAAAAGGGTTACTGTTTTTTTTAATTTATCTTTGAAATATCAAAAAAAATTATTTCTTTTTTTGAAACAAAAAATCTTTTTATTTGGATTTTATTAAGAACAACCAATAAAACAATATAAGATAAATCTTCTAAAAAGAATGTAAATTGTCTATGTATAACTTAGCAAAAAAGCTTCATTTATTTGATATGATATACGAAATAAATGAAGCTTTTTTTCTTTTGGTAAAAAAGTATTTTGGGTGAAACAGTTCAAGTCATATATTCTAAAGAAAAAATTAGATAGTTTTAAAACGGGTCTTTTTTTAAATAGCGGTCATTTTTTATCTCCCCCGATGACTAGAAAAAAAATGACGACGCAAGCCTTTTCCTTTTTTTCCCGCGGGGGAGAGAGCAAAAGGAAAAGGTTTTCACGTCGTGCCCGCATTTGATTTATCTTTGATAAATCAAATGCGGGCACAAGGCTAAAGGCCTATATATGGCTTGAAATAAAAAATAATATTTTTTTATTTCCACGCGAAAGCCTTTTTCTTTTCTTCCCGCGGGAGAGAGCGCAAAAGGAAATGCAATATATAGGCTATCTCTTTTCCATGACTTCTAGGATTAACTAGAAGTCATGGAAAAGAGGGTCGCGGGCCTTTTAGGAGCCCCGCTAAAGGCCTATATATGGCCGGTGCCCACATTCGATATATTAAAAATATATCGAATGTGGGCACGACGCGAAAGCTACCAAAATAACGCAAAATCTATATTTGGAACTAATATGGACGGTAACGTTTTATTTTTTACCTATTTTTAGGAATTTTGACTCGCGTCTACCTTTGATATATTTTTGATATAACAAAAACAGGTACTATCTCTCTTTCATGACTTTTAGGGTTAACTAGAAGAAGCAAGAATCACGGAGCTTTTTGGAGCTCCGCGTCTCTCCTTCCATGGATTTTAAATACATGGAAAAAGAGACGCGAATAATAATGTCCGCTAAACGGAAACTAATCTTTAATAGATTTCATTTTCTATTTTTATCTATATTTACCATTTTTCTCATATTCAAAAAATCCAAAAATTCGATTTGGAAAAAAAGTAAAAAAAAAAATTAAAGCGAGGCAGCCGGAGAGCAGTTTTTCTTTTCAAATACTATTTAACTTTGATGAATATAAAGAAATAGCTTTTGCGTTGTAATACAATCCACTCGCATACAAAAAGAGGTTCCTTCATATGGTCTCCTTACATGGTCTCTTTGCATGGTCTCTTTGCATGGTCTCTTTGCTTGCAAAGAGACCATGCAAAGAGACCGGAGATGCAAAGAGACCATGCAAAGAGACCGGAGATGCAAGTAAACCGGATATGCAAAGAGACCGAATATGCAAGGGAACCGGATTTTGCGAGAAGACCGAATTTTGCCAGGAAATCCGATCTTGTGAGGGGACCCCTATATTTATTATTTAACCATTAAAGTCATTTTTTACTTTTTTGCACTGGAGAGTTTGGAAAAGAGATAAACAATGAAAAATCAGTATAACGAAAAATTTTTTTATTCGCTTGACATATTTATTTTATTTTATTATTATAATAAAATAAAATGACTAATTACCTATTTCGGTATATAATATGTAATTAACTTTATATTATTTTTAATTTTACGTGTTCAAAAGGATTTATCTTTGCAGATCTGGTCTACTTGCTTGCAAGTAGACCTAAATTATTTTAAAAACAGAGCATTAGTTGTAGAAAAAAAGAATTATTTTTCAAAAAAAAAAGTATAAAAGAATATATTTTAGAATATTCATTTAAAATGGAGAAATGGCTGAGTTTGGCTTAAAGCGATAGATTGCTAATCTTTTAAAGAATTTTTTTCTTTCGAGGGTTCAAATCCCTCTTTCTCCATTATTTTGTAAAAAATACCCAAACCTATATATTGTATATTGGTGTTCGATGGATATATTGCGTTTTCCCAATAGAGTAAAAAATGCGCCTTTTAATCAAATTCGATGGCTAACTCGCTATATTTTTCCCTCAATCTTTAATCTAAGGAAAGAAATACGCAAAAGCTATTGCTATTTATAAATTTTGGATTTAAAAATAAATGAAAATTTTGTTTCATTGTTGTCTCCATTAAAAAGCAAAATTATGAAAAATATTTTGCAAAGGAATCGGACCATGCGAGGAAACCAAACTATGCAAAAGGACCATGTAGTTTTTTTTTACCTTTACGTTTTGCATTAAAAATGCAAAGCGGGGCAGTGAATATTCAAAAACACGATGACGCAAGCTAGTTTTTTTTTATCTCTACGTTTTGTATTAAAAATGCAAAGCGGGACAGTGAATATTCAAAAAAAAAAGACCAATAAAAAAAAACAAAACGAGATTCTAATAAATTGACAAAATATTTTAAATATGTTATTATTTTATAAAAAACGAAAATTCGCAAAAATCGTTAAACTTTTCAATGGTTTAAATATGAATTACACTGAAACGAAATCGACAGCAGGCTTTAAAGCTGGGGTAAAAGATTACCGTTTAACTTATTTCACTCCTGATTATCAAACATTAGATACAGATATTCTTGCATGTTTTCGTGTAACAGCACAAGCTGGTGTTCCTGAAGAGGAAGCAGGTGCTGCTGTTGCTGCTGAATCATCAACAGGAACTTGGACAACAGTTTGGACAGATGGTTTAACAAGTTTAGATCGTTACAAAGGTCGTTGTTATGATATTGAACCTATTCCAGGAGAAGATAACAGTTTTTTTGCGTACGTAGCATACCCAATTGACTTATTTGAAGAAGGGTCAGTAACTAATCTTTTCACATCAGTAGTAGGAAACGTTTTTGGATTTAAAGCCTTACGAGCTCTACGTTTAGAAGACTTAAGAATTTCAAAAGCTTATGTAAAAACATTCTTTGGACCTCCTCATGGTATTCAAGTTGAACGTGATAAATTAAACAAATACGGACGCTCATTCCTTGGATGTACAATTAAACCCAAATTAGGATTATCAGCAAAAAACTATGGTCGTGCTTGTTACGAATGTCTACGTGGTGGATTAGATTTCACTAAAGATGATGAAAATGTAAACTCACAACCATTTATGCGTTGGCGTGACCGTTTCGGTTTTGTAGCAGAAGCTATTTATAAATCACAAGCTGAAACAGGTGAAGTAAAAGGGCACTACTTAAATGCAACTGCTCCAGATAATGAAGAAATGATGTACCGAGCACTAGTTGCTAAAGAATTTGGTGCACCTATTGTTATGCACGATTACTTAACAGGAGGATATACAGCAAACACATCATTAGCTGATTACTGTCGTAATAATGGTCTTTTACTTCATATTCACCGTGCAAGTCACGCAGTAATTGATCGTCAACGTAATCATGGTATGCACTTCCGTGTTTTAGCTAAAGCACTACGATTATCTGGAGGGGATCACTTACATTCAGGAACTGTAGTAGGAAAACTAGAAGGTGATAGAGATATTACACTAGGTTTCGTAGACATTATGCGTGATAACTACATTGAACGTGACCGTGAAAGAGGAGTATTCTTCTCTCAAGAATGGATGGGATTAGGTGGAGTTAACTAAAAATAGCTCCTTTTAAAGGACATTTTAAAAGCAAATTGAATAAATTGCAAAAATTATTATCCCGTTCTGCAAGGTCTACCGTCTTAATGACGGTGGACCATGTAATTAAAATTCAGAACGTGGAGGGAAAAAAATTTGCAGCGAAACATAAATTCCAAAGAGAATTGTGACCGTTCAGAGACTTAAAAATCAACATTTTGTATTCTCGCGAGAAAGAAATCAAAGAAATATTATAATATATCAAAAGTTAACCATCCGGCGTATTAAAAAATATAAATAAGCGGAATTATCGCTCCGTTCCTGCATTATATGTAATGTTAAAAAATAATTTATATTGCTCGTTTTATATATAAATATATATAAAACAAGCAGCTGAATAAAAATCGGAGGCGGGATTTATTATAATAAATCAAAATTTCTCGAAAAATATAAAAAAATGATGACATAGTCCATATTTCTCTATTCGAGAAATATGAATGCCGGTTGCATCAGGAGGTATTCACATTTGGCACATGCCAGCTTTAGTTGATATCTTTGGAGATGATGCTTGTTTACAATTCGGTGGTGGTACTTTAGGACACCCATGGGGTAACGCTCCAGGGGCAGTTGCTAATCGTGTTGCACTAGAAGCCTCAAAAAAAAATAGAGAAATAAACAAACATTATAGGGGCCAATTTAATAAAAATAAATTGTCAATAAAACTATATGCTGAAAGATTTGAAACCTTTTAATTTCAATACAACACTTGTTGTAAAAATTTGAATTAAAAAAATAATCAGCATTTTCTGATATTTTAATTGATAATCAGAAAATCAACGACTACACTTTTTACATATATTGGTTTTTTTTTTCATTATGATTTATGATATTCCTCGTTCCGAAAAATATCATAAATCATAACAGGAAAAAAAAAAACCAATATATGGTGATATAGTCTGAACTTTAATTTTGAAAACAAAATTAGTAAAATCAAAATAAAAGAAAATATTCATGTTATATAAAATTAAACCATAAAGATAACATTTATATTAAACATAATTGGTATTCAAGCTCGTAACGAAGGACGTAATCTTGCTCGTGAAGCTGGTGAAATTATTCGTTCTGCAGCTACATTCTCTCCTGAATTATCAGCAGCTTGTGAAGTATGGAAAGAAATCAAATTTGAATTCGACATCGTGGATAAACTATAAATGAACACAAACTAAATTTGTGTATTTTTTATTGTTTTTATATTTTTTACTTTATTTAATCTATAATTATTTCTCTATTCTTTTAGATAATATATATTATAGAAAAGAATAGAATTTATTACTATTTTTATTCTTTTTTATAAGAAAGCCCTATAAAAAAGAATAAAAATAAAACTCGATCTTGTATTGGTTAAAATCCAATACAAGGTCTTAAAATATTATTAAAGTTAACCATAAAGCTATAAGCTCATTATTTTCAATGTCTAAATAAATTTAATTAATTAACGTTACTCCAAGTCTTTTTATTAGCTTTTTTGATAAAATACTTCTATTGTTTAATAACTAATAGTAATTAAAAAAGCCGCTCGCCAGCTGTCTCGCTTTAGCAAAAAAAGTTGCTTTTAAGCCATTTTTTTTACGATGCCGCATCTTATATTGTGTTGTTTTATACTCCAAAAAAATAAGAAAACACGATAGGTAACAAACCTTAATAATCCTGAATTTTATAAGAATTAGAAAGATTAAACGTTTTAAAAAAAGATATTCGACAATACGAAGAAAATATTTTTAAAATCCATAACCAAACTGATTTTTCAACGTTAAATCAAAAAGAAATTTTTTTTCTTGATTATGAGTTTTCACGTCGTGCCCGCATTTGATCTATCTTTGATAGATCAAATGCGGGCACGAGTTGTTACGATTATTACAATTTAATATATGGGTAAATACATTAGATGAAATAACTATCAACCTTATTTTACATAGTTTAAAAGCCATGACCATGAATTTATATAATAATGATAAAGCTTATGAAATTGAATAAATAAATTTTTAAAATATAAATATTATGATTAACTCCGTTAAAGAATTAATTTCGTTTATTCTTTCAAATTTAGGCTATTAAAACAATTTAAAACTCTTTTTAGATTCAATTTTTAGAATTTATACTTATTTTTCAGTTAAAGCCTACCATAAACGCATTAGTTCTACTATATTTCAATTTGTGTTTAAAGCGAGCGAAAAAATGTGCTTTAAAAGCAAATTTTTTCACGATATGAGCTTTTATTCTTTTTCGAGATCCTTTTAAAAGAATTTCGAAAAAGAATAAAAGCTTGCGAGTATTTTTACGCTTTTTGATAAGTTTAAGAGTACATTAGACAGAGGCCAAGTTATTTATATAAACACTGGGTTTCGTTTTCGAAATTTAACTATTTTAGCAAATCTTTTACTAACATTTTTTACAACTTCAGATTCACAATTAAGTTTGCAAATAAAATATCATTATTATTGGTTACTTTTAAAAATTAAAAATTCAAAAGAACTTGACAAAAAAATAACGGAAGCCAATTCAGAAACATTAGATAAAAGCGTCTCTAAAAATACAATTCAATGAGTTTTAAAAATTTATTCAAAGCGAGGCAGCCGGCGAGCGGCTCTTTTTCATTGGAACATTTTTTATTAATTGTCCCAATAAGTTTAAGTTTATCAAATAACCCCGAAGGATAGAAAACGTGATCAAAAGTTTCAAAAAATATAATATTTTTCATTTGTTCCTTTTTCAGAGAAAGCCAAAAAGGTAAAAACGTAACGAAAAATAATATGATATAAAATTAGGAGAACCTTTTTCTACCGGGTTCATAAAATTGTTAGAGAGTCGCCATTGATTGATTAAAATGTATCTAAAAAAATAAGTAACCATTCTTCTTTATATTCATTTCCTTCCTTTCATTAAAAATTGATGAAACGAGGCAGATAGATATATAAGGATACATGCAAAAATTTGCAAAATTAAAACAATATTATTTTACATTATTTAAAATTAGAAAATTTTAAATCTGTAATTTTTGGTATTGATATTTGTTTTTTGATATACAGAGTTTTTGAAACTATTGAACTGTTCCGTTTTCCCTTATATGGCCAACCGTTTTCGGGGGGTCCGTGCAAAAAAAAACTAATAAAATAAACTTATAAATAGCTTATTTTTTTCAAAAATATTTTCGATTTTTTTTATTTATGGTTTTATTAACGTTCTCGATTATAGCCATATATAAATAAAAAATCTACATATCGCGTTTTTCTTTAGTTCTATCCTCAGTGGAGAGAAAAAAAAAGGCTTTAGCATCGTGCCCGTTTTCGATATATCTTTAATATTTCGAAAGCAGGCCCCAAAGCCATTTATTTGATAGTTTTTTGGGTTATTAAAAACTCTAAAATTTAGACTCTCTTTTCATCCAAAAATATAAAACAAAAGAGAATAAAATTTAATTTTAATTACAAAATTAAGATCTTGTTTTGGATTTTAACCAACACAAGATCGAGTTGTATTATTATTATTATTCTTCCTTTAGATAGAAAATTTTTTATTGAAAAGAATAAAAATAATGATAAATTCTATTATTTTTGAAGCTTTTGGGTCGTGCCCGCTTTCGATATATCTTTGATATATAAAAAAAAAAAGGCTTTCGCGTCCAAAATAATAAATATTATTATTTTGATGCTCTCGAGACGCGCCTGCTTTCAATATCTCTTTGATATATTGAAAGCGGGCGTTAGCCATATATAGGCCTTTGGCCTTGTGCCCGCTTTCAACAAATAGAAAGCGGGCACCCAAAATATATTATCGAAAAAAATATAAAAATACTAATAAATAAAAGGAAAAAATAAAAAGCCGCTTGTCGGCTGCCTCGCGAGCCCTTTGGACGTCGATATCTTTGATTTCGCCAAGACGAAATCAAAGAAAGCTTTATAAAATTATAATTTATCAATGATATCAAATTCAAATTTTACTACCCCTTAACTAGGTAAAGATATTTTACTTAAGTCTTGTAACTTAAATAGTTTTACTTTGAGTACTTTACTCAATTATCTTTAGTTATATAGTTAATTACAATTATATTAAAAAACAAGAAAAACAATTTATAAAAAAAAAGCTTTAACTAGTTGGAGGATTCGAGTTTTCTTGTTCTAGACTCACTGTGTTTTCGTTTTCATCATAATTATATGATTGTAATGACGAAGTCATTTTTTGGTATGCATCTATTGGAAAACAAATGCTTTCGCGTAAGAAATGCTCAAAAAGTTTGCTTTTTTCTAATATAAGGAGACTGCATATAATATATATATTATTCGTGTTTTGCTACCAGTTTCAAAAAATTGATACGGTCAAAAAGTGCTGTCACATAAAAATACGCAAAGAATATTCTTATGTCATTATATCTCTCTTTAAGTTTCTTAAAATCGGTAAAATAAAGCTTTTAATAAAAACGATAATTCTATTTTTTAAAAACATCTCAATAACAACACAATGGCTTTCAGATTGGAAATACTTAAAAAATTTTTCTTCAATATAGCTTTGATATATTAAAGAAAATATAAAAAACTTTACAAAGTCTTTCTTCTGCATGACCTCTCTCGTTTTCAGGAGAGCCATGCAGAAGAATCTTGTTCCAAATGGGTCTTTTTTTACCTCTGCTAGTCTTTCTCTGCAATTATCTGATCCGGAATAAAGCAAATAATTATGGTAAACCCGGCCTAACTACCCAACCGGTATTTTTTTTTCCCACCAGGAAAAAGATTCTGTCAGATTTATCACATGATTTCCTCGTATGGTCCCTTCGTATGGTTTTTTTGCATGGTCTCTTTGCATGGTCTCTTTGCATGGTCTCGTTGCTTGCAAAGAGACCGGAGATGCAAAGAGACCGGAGATGCAAAGAGACCGGAGATGCAAAGAGACCGGAGATGCAAAGAGACCGGAGATGCAAGGAGACCAGAATTTGCGAAGGGACCGAATTAGTAAGAGAACCATGCAGAAGAATCTTTTTCTGACGTAAGGACTGGAAAAAGCAATCTCAGTTGGCTATTTTTGCCAAGACACAGAAAGACTAAAAAAAGATTCATAGAAAGAAATAATAAAAAGCAAAAAACAGTAAACCATTATATAGCAAAAAATTTAATATATATAAAAACTAAATAGTATAAACTAAATAAGTTCACAAAATCACCAAACAAAACATACAGATAATATCATAACTGTATTATTAAAAGTCATTCATATCACATGTTTTAATAAACTTTAATAAATCTTCCATTAGAGGAATTTCATAAGTTTCAAATTCCTCGTCAGAAATTCATTCTTTTGGATCATCACCACCCCCAATCCATCGTAAGTTGTAATAATCAAACCTTTTTTCTTCCTTATAATCGTTTTCTTCTATCAAAGTAGAATTAATACTTTTATTTATTAACACATATTTCTCTATATTTTTTAAGTAGTCCAAGTGATCATGTGTCTTATAAGATGGATTAACCATATTAAAACTGGTTAAAGTTAATTCTTGGTCGCTTTGTAAAGGGATTTTTTCTAAACTGACAAAAGATTCAAAAAACAACTTATTTTTAGAACAATTTATTTTTAATTGTTTAAACCACTCGACTAAAAAAGGCGAATGAATAAATTCATCAAAACTATGTTTTATCTGAGATAAATAAGTACTAATTCTCTTATCATATTCTGGATCAATATTTGTTTGTGTTACAGTAGTAGAGTCATTTAGAGTGCCAGTTCGAATATTAGTAAGTAAAAACTGCGTCATAGCAGGAACTTTACCATGATGAGAGTCATAAAAAAAGTATGTAATTCATTAACAGATGCAATATAAACAGAAAAAATATAAGTTAAGATTACGACTGGTATTTTTGTTTCCCCAATATCGAAAAAATCTAATCAAGGAGGAATAAGAATGTCTAGTAACTCGTCCTCAAAATTCTCTTCAAAATAAGAGTGAAAATTTTTCATGACCTTAAAATGTCGAGAACTAGAATGCATTTTAAATTCAAAATTCAAACTAGTTTCTATGATTCCAAAAGAATAGTTCCTTTCTTTTAATGACTTGTCAGAATTTACATAATGAAAAATCAAAACAATCCAATAAAACCGATTGCTACATCAGTATGTATTAACCAAAAAAAAATATTATTCTTTTTATATTTATCAAAAGAATAAAATGTATACATTGAAAAAAAAAAAGACATTGATTTTTAAATCGCTACGATGATCAGATTTTTTTAAATCGTCAAAATACTTATATTTATTTAACATTTCTATGCTATGTAGTAGGTTATCTATAATCATCAGAGTCTGCCATTCTTTATTTTTATCAATTTTTTTCATGAGTTCATCGTTTAAATTATATTTTATTTTTAATATTTGTTTTATATATTCACGGGGTGGTCTATAGTTATTAGATAAACCTTTAACATAAAAACCTGTTTTTGTCAAATGACAGAATTTAAATAATGGACGAATGTTTCCCTTTTCATCATTATTCAAATACTCAAAAAATTTATTTTTTTTTTTTTCATAGTCTTCGGTTTCAAAATATACCATTCGCACTCGTTTTGTCTTTCCTTTTGCTTTTGATTCTTCATCGTTTTTGGTACGTATATATGGATAATTTTTTTCCATCGTCGTTTTACGAGACAGCCTTTGTTTGAAAACATGCTCAATATCCAAATGAAATCGTTTTTTTATTATTTCGTTTAGATCTTTTTTAGAGCGAGCTTTTTTATTAAGGGGTAAATATTTGATTCATAAATTTTCAAGTATAGTATTTAGAAAATATATTTTTTCTCTAGAGATTTTAGGCAAATATTCTAATTCGAGAGCACGAATACAAGTTAATTCGGATTGATGTTTTGTTCGATTAGCAATATCTTCAAATACGCTTTCAAAACTTACATCTTTTTTGTTTTCTTGTAGTTAAGACTGCTCTTTTGTTTTTTCCGCAATATCTTTAAATAAATTATTACTTGGAGTTAAGTGTGCATTCCATAGTAATCTAAGTATAGCAAACATTTCGTCCTTTGATGAATATTGTCGACCCGTAAAATTATAAATTGGCGCTGAATAAAAATTTATGGTATTTTTTTAAAAACTCATGATTTCTTTCTTTGTCATTAAAAGTTTTGTATGTTTTTTTTTTTTAGAAACTTCTTTGTTAAGTGATTTTTTTAAGTCTTTTTCAAACTTTGGATTATTAATAATTTTATTAAGCGTTTGATAGATATATGAATGAAGTTTATTTACTCCATGTAATAGTTTTTCTTGTTGGTAGATTTTACTATCTAAAAATATTTCTGGCGAAATTGACTTGTCTGATATATTTGCCATATATAGTAAAAATCCAGATTCTAATTTATCGAAAATCTCCAATATGAGTCGTTGATCTTCAATCTTAGAATATTTTTTTTTTATTTCTATTCGCTTACGATCTAGGCTGCGAGAACATATCTTTTTCATTTGGTGGCGCCTTAAGACTTTTTTGTTCTGCGATCGCTTATGACGCTTTTGTAATATTTTTTTTTATCCGACAATGATCGTTTATGTTTTTTATGCTTTTGGTTTAAATTTTGGTTATTTTTTTCCGCCAATTGTCTTTGCGATGTCGAAGCGTCTTGCATTAAGGTTTCTTGATTATTATCATTAAATGTTGTATTAAGCATAGAAGATTGTTTATATATTATAGAATGATTTCTTCGTAATGCATTTTCAAGATTCGAAATATCTTCGTCAGATATTTTTGTTTTAAATTTTTTTTTGTTTATTTTTGGCGTTAAATAGTTATTTTTGGAAATTCCTAGTGACAAAGAATAGTTTTTTTGACGAATAACCTTATCTTTAATGTTGATAGTATTAAAAAGAGTAGTATTACTATCACTTATCTCAGGCAGTCTCGTCGATTCACTCTGAGTTCTTTATAGGGCCGGTATATTAGTAGTAATAGTATTAGGAGGGTTTGGTTCCCTATTACTTCTTTCTAAGTCGAATTTATTTCTTGTAGGTTCCTTTCCTATATAAAGGATGTTTTTAGGAGAATTATAAAAAATGGTTTCATCATCATTACTAAGTTTGATTGGATAAGAATTAATTACTTTTATTGTATTTTGTCTTTTTATTGTTGAACTAGCATATGATAATTTATTGTACTGTTTGGTTGCTGTATTTTTTTGCTTTATAGCTTGATCATATAGAGTATTGGATGTTGGATCATTTTCTACTTTTTGGACATTTGCAGAAAGTTTCTTTGTTTCTCTATTTAACCGCTTTATATTTTGCTTCAATTTTAAGCTCGAAATGTAATTTAAATCAGATATTTTGTTTGTTTTGCCAGTCAATTTTAAATTTGTACCAGTAGGGATAATAGGTTGTATTGTTATACCAGAGACAGAGGAACCCTCCATAAATTTCAGGATATGAATTTTTAGATTAGATAGAAATCGTTTCCGTGAATTTTCATGTCTGTTGTTTGAAGTTTTTTTGTTTTTTTTTTCTTGATTATTGATATTATCATTCGAGTTTTTATTTTCATTATTATTTTCAAAATTTTTATATTGCTCGTCAAACAGTAGTATCGATTCATTTTGGGATACCTTTTTTTTTTCTGAAAAGTTAGATTCTCCTCTTCATGCCATGGTTACATTAGAGGTAATCTGTTGTCTCCGCGGCGAAGATTTATAGTCAGAAGCAGCACGTGATATTAAAACTCCGGATATAGCTATATATACAAAAGAAATCAAACGTATTCCATACTTTTTTAATATATTTCCAAATTTCCCTACTATATTGGGCTTTAAAGGTTCTTTTACTAATTGCATCAAACAGATTTTCAGTATCCTTAGCAAAAAAAAAATGATACTTTGCTATAAATGCGTTTTCTGAATTTTCTTTAGATTTTAGCGGAATTTTGTTTTGTAAGGTTAATTTAATTTGCGTCATACTTGTGGTCTTATTAATTGGTGATAAACATCAACGATTGATTTTCGTTTTCGGATCTGGCTAAAGTAATATTTGTTTATAATAATGTCTCATAAAATTGTTTATTAATAATTATTTTAATAAATTTAATGTCAATAAATTTATATGAAAGCTTAATAACTTGCCTCCATTTGTGTTTAAAAACAATTTATCGAAATAATAATTTTTTATTATATGGTAAGGAACGTTTTATTGACTTCGTCGAGCGGTTAGAGGTACAAACCGGATCGAAAATAAAACGAAACAGCAAAAGCTCAAAAAATAATAATGAGAAATAGAAATAAAATGAGACAATTTGCTCTCGCCTTTGGCTCCTCTCCGGAGGCTAAAAGACAATATATGGCTAGCGCCCGCCTTCGATATATCTTTGATATATTGAAAGCAGGCGCGTCGCGATAGCATAAAATAATAAATATTATTTATTATTTTCTTCACGCGAAAGCCTTTTTTTCTCCTCACCCTTTTTTTTTTGCGATTCTTCTTTTATCCATGAAAAGAGATCATATTTTTATGAAAATGAAATATATTTTTATTTTACTTAAATTAAAATTATTTTTAATATATATATATAGAAATAACTAATTATTTAACTAATAATATGCGGTTTTTTTTTTCTTTCCAAAATATATAGAAAAAAAATAAAAAAATAGTTAAAAAAATAAGCCAAAAAAGCTACTTATAGCTTTTTTTACAAAAAGCTGCTTTTTAATTTGCAAAAGGCGGGTCTAAGCTTTTTTTTCGAGACACCGTCTCAAAAAAAAGCTTCAATAAAGCAAAATCTAGAAAAAATCTTTAGATAAAATTAGAGCTAAAATAATTTTATCAATTGAGCAAAATTTTATTGATATTAATTAATAATAGTCGTTTAAAAAAACGAAAAAATTAACAATTATAATAATTGCTATCAATTTGGACAAATTAAATAGGTTATATAATAAAGTCGTAAAAACTAAACAAGATTTTTAGTTTTGAGATATTTTTGTTCTAATTTATTGTCCCTAATATTTAATTTTTTTACGGTAAATCCGGCAGAATATTTTTCCTATAGGGAAAAAGAAATATCGGTTGGATATTTCGGCCGAGACGAAGGAAAAATTAAATGAAAAAAACAATTGCTTTATACTTTTAATCTTAGTTAGTTAATTCTAAATAGTTTTGTTTAGTCTTGAATTAAACCAAATTGTTTTTGGAAACAATATTTTCTGAGTTTGAGAATTAGAAGGTTCACTTCATTTTATTAGTTTTACCTATAATCAATTTGTAAATATTTATGTGTCAAAACGATAATCATTTTTATAGCTAATTACGTACTTTATCTAGTTTTTCTCTGCATAGTTCCCCCGTTTTCGAAGGGACCATGCAGAGAAAGACTAAAAATAGGTAAAGAAAAAAATAGCTAAGTTTAAAAAATTATAAAAAAAAATTATTTTAATAAAAAATAATAAATTAAAAATTTAATCTAGTGGACGCATAAATAAAACTGGTTCTGATTCACGAGGAATTCCTTTTTCAAAACCTGCTGCTGCGGCACGTGCACGTCCACTATGGAATAAGTGCGTGGAATTTTACAATTTTCATTGCCGATGGTCGTATTCATTTGATTTTTTATAGAATGAACACAACAAACACGAACTATGGAATTATCAATTTTAAGAGGATTGATATAAAATTTATAGTCTCTGAAAGTTATCAGTCTAAAAAAGAATTTCTGATTTTGTCTGCAAATTGTCATGATTTTTTTAATACGCCGAACCTCATAAGTTTTTGCAATTTATTTTATTCATCTAGAATTTAAAATTCTATTGGGCCATTTTTAGTAAATCTTCTTACATTTATAATTGACCAACAAAGAAGAAGAAACCAAGGCAGAAGTGTGAACAAGCAAGCCAACTACGAGGTGATACGTAGTTAATAGCGTTTACTTCTGTTGCTACCCCTCCTACTGAATTTAATGATCCTAATGGAGCATGTGTCATGTATTCTGCTGCACGTCGTTCTTGCCATGGTTGAATATCAGTTTTTAATTTTCTAATATCTAAACCATTTGATGAGCGAAGTGGCTCAATCCAAGGAGCACGAAGATCCCAGAAGCGCATTGTTTCGCCCCCTAATACAATTTCTCCAGTTGGTGAACGCATTAGGTATTTACCTACAATAATGTTAATACTTCGTTTTGCTAGAAAACCCCATACGGAAAAAAGAATCTATAAATTAGAATTTCCGTACGGCATTTTCTATTGCTTTACTAAGGAAAAAAATACCGCCTCCGAAAAAACGATAGCTTATTTATATTTTTTAATACTCGGGCTGTTTTACTTTTAATTTTTTTCCCGTACTTAAAAGCGCAAAGTTAAATAAAAGTTTTTTTATTTTACAAGTTACAGCAATCCGAGGATTAGCTTTCTAAAATAAATGCTTTTATTTCTTTTATTTTAAAATTTAGTTTTAAATAAAAGTTCAGACTATGTCATTTTCTTTTTTAATGAAAGAAATTAAGTTTATAGTCGTTGAACCAATTATAGTTATAATAATTGGCTGCAAATTAAAATTTATTTTTTTGCAATCTATTTATTCTACTATTTTTTTAAAGCAAGATAGGTGACAAACGGCTTATTTTGTTTTATAGTCTTTTCTTGGAATTATCTGATTTTGAACGGAGCAGATATTTGTAGAGAAAGACAAGCGAAGGAAAAAAAAAGACCAAAAGGAAAAAAGATTTTTTGTTCCGTAACAGAAAAGACGGATTTATCACCATAATCTGAACCGTTCCGTATTCGCTTATTACTGGGTAAGACGGGATAGTAATAAAATTTGCTTAAAAAAAAAATTTAGTCTTTAATTAAACACTCTCCATTATCTTTCCCTATTATAATAAAGAAGAAAAATTGAAAGCGCGACACTACAACTAAATGGGACTATATTAAAAAAATCCTGTAGGACCTTGTGCTGAAGCTACATTAGTTCCTAAACGTTGATCTCGTACTAAGAAAGTAAATGCTTGTGCTTGTGATGCTTCAGGCATAATGTTCAAATAAATTGGCTGGTGCCGGCACGACGCCAAAGCGACGTTTAATTTATTCCGCTACGTTTTGGGTAGCTGCTTTATATTTCTATATAGATCAGACTATCTCTTACTCCTATAACTAAATAAATAGGAGCCTCTACTATTTCGAGTATAAAATTGTTGTACTCTACTTCTCTTCAGAATAGTCGTTAGACCCATTAACTTTTTAGTTAACCTTCTTATATTCCTCTTTATTCACCTATAATAATAAAATAAGTTTCTTTCGTGTAAGTAACAAAGCAAGTAAAAATTTTATACTTAATAATTTTTATTTTTATTAGAACTATTATAACTACTTTCATTATAAACATCTAATATTTCGAATTTTAAAGATTTTTTATCATATTGGTTAAAATCGTTTTGCATATATACACAATCCGAATGTTGGTTTTTTTTTTACATACAAGTAAGTTGTCCAATACGTTTTAGCACATTTTAGCTTTAACCAATATAAATTTTTGATTACCATTCCAATTACATGTAATTTTATATAATCCTGTTTTGTTTATAAATGTAAAATTTATAGAATTAGTAGTCATTATAATTAATTTTTATCATTTTTATAAATTTTTTTATTATAGCGGAGCAAGTTGGTTTTTATCAGTTGCTGTAAGTTTTTGGGTACGAGATTATTATTTATTTGTTTACGAATGTTTTCTAGTTTAGAAACTGTTATTTTTAAGTATAATTTTCTCGTTTTAGTAGAGTTTTTAAAATGCCATTTAAGACAAGTCCAGCTTTTAAAGCAAACCGGTAGGGCCAAAGAATTCGCTTGGATAAGCTGTATTATTAAACCATGAAAAACATGTTGAAATAAAAGCCATTAATGATACTGCTGCGATACTGTAAGAAAGATAAGCTTCACCAGACCATACAAAAACACGTCTTGCCCAACCAGCTGGTCGTGTAATAATATGCCAAATTCCACCTAAAATTAAAAGAGTACCAATCCAAATATGACCTCCAACAATATCTTCTAAATTATCAACACTAACAATCCATCCATCTCCACCAAAAGGTGATTTCAGTAAATATCCAAAAATTACTGATGCTTTAAGAGTTGGATTAGTTACTAGACGCACGTCACCCAATATATTAAAATAAGTTTGGCTACAAATTTTTAGAGATTTTATAAATAAAATGGCCTCTATAAATTTTACTTTTACGTTCCGAAAATACTTATTTTGTCTTTTTGCCTGTCTTTATGTTATGTTCATTTTACAAAATGAACATAACATAAAGACAGCCAAAAAGACTGACTATCATTTACATGATAGATTAGACTATATTTTAACCCAAAATTATTAATTTGGGTCTCTGCTATTTTGAATAAATATTGCTTTTATTCTACTTTATAGTCGTTAGGCATTAATAAATCTAAATTTTTTTTTTATGCAAAGGGACCGTCTGTTTTTCTTTTTTGTATTAGCAGTACTTTTTAATAACATATTAAAGTTTTTGCGTCGTGTTCGCATTCGATATATTTTAAATATATCGAATGGCGAGCACCAGTCTGCTCTCACATAATACGAGCGTATAGAAAGATTTTTATTAAGACATAACTTTGTATTTTCTTTATACATTAATTTTTGTTCATCGTCTTTTCTTGTTTTTTCGTCTGTTATTGATTTAATTTTCATTTTAAAAATTAATCTCATTGAATTTTTATTCCAAAGTTTTAATAAATTTGTATTTTCACGATATGATTGGTCTTCTCTAACCGTTGGATCATGAAAACGAAAACGACTTAAATAGCGACCAGCACGAATTAAAAAAATAAAAGTTTGTCCTTAATAAATTTAGCCAGTATTAAAATGACTAATTAAATAAATTCCTCCTTCATGGTAATCTCCATTTAAAGCTCTTAAATGTTCCACAGTTCGTTCTATTAAAAATTCAGCTTTCTCAACATAAATTTTTGAATTTAAAGTATTTATAATAATATAAATACCCGATATATTTAAAACAAAAAGATTAATAATTAAAGTATTTATATTATAAAGCATAGTATTTTTAAATAATTAGTTTATTTTTAGCACGGAATTATCTATTTATGAAAAATATAGAAGTTTTCCGTTTAAACAGAGTTTTCATACAAGTAATTTTAAATTACTAAGGTAGCAAGTGACAATTTTTACCACCAGGCGATTACTGTTTTATTTTCATAAAGAAAGTATCAGACTATGTTATTATCTTTTTATTTTTCCGGTAAAAAACAAGGATAAAGCATTTTGCTTTATCCTTGAGTGATATATATGCTTATAGACTCTATATTGCTCAAAAAAGAAAGAAAATTCTCTTTGAGCGATATATAGACTTTTAGCTTATATATTGGCTAACGTACCCCCGTTTTCATTTATAGAAAACGAGCATGCGCGATGCGAAAACTGGTCTTTATTATTTTTTAGATAAGAGCCTTTTACCGTAACGCATTTCATCCGTTCCGGATGAAATGCGGTATGCTAAAAAAAAACTTAAAAGATAACAAGTTTTAAGTCGTTGAACCTATTTATCTAGAGCCTCAACAGAAATCATAATAAAAAGGCTGCAAATTTCCAAGCCATAAGTTATTTTTTTACATTATTATTAGGTAAGATTTTTGCAAATTCTTGTTTTTTTTTCATGTATCTTCACATGATGGACCCATAATTAGTTAAGCCCAAGTATCATATAAACCTCCATATAATTGTGATTTTAGAACTAATAACCAAGCTCCAAGACCAAGAAGAACAAGATGAATTCCTAAAATAGTTGTCATTTTGTTTTTATCTTTCCATTGATAAGCAAAGAAAGGGAAAGATTCATCTAGAGTATCTGGTCCAATTAAAGAGTGGTAAATTCCACCAAATCCTAATACTGCAGATGAAATTAAATGAAGAACTCCACTTACAAAGTAAGGGTAAGTATCCACTACTTCTCCTCCAGGACCCACTCCATAACCTAAAGTTGCTAAATGAGGAAGTAAAATAAATCCTTGTTCATACATAGGTTTTTCAGGAACAAAATGTGAAACTTCAAATAAGTTCATTGCACCTGCCCAGAAAACAATTAAACCAGCATGTGCTACGTGAGCCCCTAATAATTTTCCAGATAATTTTGTTAATCGTGCATTACCGGCCCACCAGGCAAAACCAGTACTTTCTTGGTCACGACCAGTTAAACTTGCATTAAAAATTGTCATAAATGTTAGTTATAATTTTGTCAAACTCATCTTTTTTTATTTATTTTGCGCATAATCCCTTTACATGGTTTCCTCACATGGTTGCCTCGCATACAAAAAGCGGTCTCTTGTCGTGGTCTCCTTGCAATCTCCGGTCTCGTTGCATCTCCGGTCTCTTTGCATGGTCTCTTTGCAAGCAAAGAGACCGGATATTGCAAAGAGACCATGCAAAGAGACCATGCAAGGAGACCGGATTTTGCCAAGGGACCGGATTTTACGAGGGGACTGGATCTTGCGAGGAAACCGGACCTTGCGAGGAAACCGTTGATGAAGTTTTTCCTTGTCTCGTCGAAAACACCTTTTTGAGTATTTTCGGGTCTTTTTTTTCCCTCCACGCTTTGCATTAAAACTGCAAAGCGGGGCAGTGAATATTAAAAAAACGACGACAAAAGCTACAAAACAGTCTTTTTCTGTACTGTCTGACATATCTAAATTTCTTCGTTTGAAATAGAAAACTCGCCTTTTAATGAAATTTGACGGTTGTTTCGCTTTTTTTTTATTTCTACGTGGAATAGCACTCGCCTTCGATATATTTTTAATATCGAATACGAGTGCTATGCAAAAGCTTTTTTTTAGCTATATTTTTGATATATCGAAAACACGTGCTAGAGAAAAAAATTCTTATGCAATTACATAGTCTGGAACGTTTGGCTCTCTTATTGTATTACTACGAGAGAAAAATATAATAATGATAAATCTAAGACCAATCGGTTCATTTTTACTTGAGCAAAACGCAACGGATCATATAATGATTATAAATCCAGCAGAAAGACAGTACAGTTAAAAAAAATAAGTTTTTTTTTTCATCTATAAATATATATAAATTGATGGTTATTTCCAATATTTTTAATTGTTTTTAAATATTATTTTGATATAACCAGATATAGGCTTTTGGCCTTGCGCCCATTTTTTATCTATCTTTGATAAATTAAAAGCGGGCACAAAGGTTAAACAATTAAAATTTATATATTATTATGGTTTTTTCCAAAAAAATAAAACATAACACATAACATAAAAACTCTCCCGTTGAAAATATCCAATTATATCTTCCTTTTGGCTCCCTTATAGAAAAGTCAAGGGGGGATAAAATTGTATGGCCAATATATGGCTAGCGCCCGCTTTCAATATATCTTTGATATATTGAAAGCAGGCGAGTCGCGAGAGCATGAAATAATAAATATTATTTATAATTTCCACCCGAAAGCTTTTTTTTTAGATTTATCCCCGATGGGAAAAAAAAGGCTTACGTCAACAAGATAAAACAGGAAAAAACGGAATTAGAGAAGACTTATAGTTATGATAATATCATACTTTTTTAAAAATAAAAGTATAATTAGACTTTGTTTTTAATTTTTTTTTTCATGAATAAAGATACATATATATAAAAATAAAAAATTTTAAACAATTTAAAAGTCTTTAATTATATTAATTAATAAATTTTTAATTTTTATTTTTTTAAACTAGTTATTTACTTTAATATAATTATGAAATAGTTTTTTTTTTATATTACTGTCTCGTGTTTCCTTGTTACGTCTATAAGACGTAACAAGGAATCTTTTTCCAGCTATGTATAGCCATATATTGGCCAAAAGCCAATATAGTATTTATTATTATTATATTGGCTTTTGGCCAATATATGGCATTTTTCTTTCGATCTATTTTTGATACATCGAAAGAAAAAGGCTTTCGTGTTCAAAATAATAAATATTCTTTATTATTTATGAAATTAAAAGTCTAGATATTGCCTTTTTCTTTGGTCTTTTTTTTGGTTTCCCTTTTTCACAAAGGGAAACCAAAACGACGAAGCAAGCGAGTCTTTTTGGTTTCCCTTTTTCACAAAGGGAAACCAAAAAACGACGAAGCAAGCGAGTCTTTTTTTTGGTTAGCTAACGAACAAAGGTAAAAAAAGACCCAAAAGTTACTTTCTCCAATCTGGTTCCTTTACCAATCCTGTCTTTTGGTATGCAAGGAGACCATACGAGGGTACCTGGTTTTAAATAATCAAAAGAAAATTGAAATAATAAGATATTCGCTAGGATATCATTATTATATCGAAAGGTACAGTGACTTTTTGTGAAGTAATTTCAAAGGCTTTTAATTCATTAAAACAAAAAAGCTTAAAAGCTTTCTTTGATTTCGTCAAGACGAAATCAAAGATATCGACGCCCAAAGGGCTCGTGAGGCAGCTGGCAAGCGGCTTTTTTCGAAATATAATATATTTAAGAAAATTTATTAATGTTTTGTAATACACTATCACGTTGCAAAGGACGAGTCATAATTGCTAATAAATCAGCAGTATTAGTGAATCCATGTATACAAGAAAAAACTAATTCGGTTGACCATTTTACATTAATATTACGATACAATAAAGGATTTGCATTAGATAAACCAGTAACAACTAAATCAGGATTTAATGCTTTAACTCGAGCAACTTGATAAATATTATCTGGTTTTTCAACAATTCTAGGCATTGGGACTTTCATTTTAATACAAGTTTTTTCTAAAAGTGCTAACTCAGCAGCTTGATAACGACGATCTAAGTATGGAATTCCTATTTCATAAACTATCATACCACAAGAAATTAAAAAACGGGATAATGAAATTTCTAAGAGATTATCTCCCATAAAAAAAACTGATTTGCCACGAATTAAGTTTAGATAAGTTCCTTTTAATTTCTCCCAAATTTTTTCTTCTCTTTCTTGTAAACCTTTTGGTTGAACCCCTAATACAGAACAAATTTTTTCAATCCAAGCTCGTGTTCCATCTGGTCCAATTGGAAAAGGTGCTCCAATTAAAAGACATTTTCTTCTTCTCATTAAAGTAGTTGCAGTTCGACTTAAAAACGGATTTACTCCACATACATATACTCCTTTTCCTAATGCAGGTAATTCTTCATATCGCTGAGAAGGTAACCAACCTAAAACATTTATCCCTTGTTTTTTTAATTCCAAAGTTAATTGACTTTCAACAGTACTTGGAACTGAGCCAAATAAAACAATTCCAGGTGTAGTTTTTGAGTTTTGTTGATTGTCTTGTTTATCTATTTTATTAGAATCATGAGACAAAGAAAGACTAGCAGTACTATTTTGTACAGATAAGTCTTGAGATGTATTAGATATAGTTGGACAACGATAAGCCATTGATGCTAATACTGTATCTTCTCCTTGTGTAAAAGCATAATCTAAACCATTTGCACGAGCAACAATTATAGGAATTTGAATTTCATTTTCAATTTTTGGTGCCATACCTTCTAAATCCATTTTTATAATTTCAGTTGTACAAGTACCAATCCAAATAATAACACTGGGTTTTCGATCTTGACGAATTTGCAAACATAACCGTTTTAATTCTTTATAGTCATTTAATTTTGCTGAAATATCACTTTCTTCTAATTCTGCCATAGCATATCTTGGTTCTGCAAAAATCATAACTCCTAATGCATTTTGTAAAAAATAACCACAAGTTTTAGTTCCAATAACTAAAAAGAACGAATCAGTTATTTTAGAAAATAACCATGCAACACAACTTATTGGACAAAAAGTATGATAATTTCCAGTTTCACATGTACAAACTAATTCGTCAGATGTTTTTTCTATTGTATTTTCCAATGATTGTTTTTTTGTATCAGAAATGATTTCTGTATTTGTTACCGTTTCTCTCGAAATACTTTTTTCCCGAAGGGAAAAGAGCTTCATCCGTTCCTTATATAAAACAGAACGGGGAAAGGCTGCATTTAATTTTGTTGAAAAAATATCGCGAATAGGATGATCAGTTGTAACTGTAAATTGAGAAGTTTTCTTTTTATTCATTGTATTTTCAATATATTTGAGATTCATTTTGTTGTGTTTTTTTATAATAATTTTTTTTGGTTAGATTAAAATTTTGGAAAACTGAAAAAAGAATTAATGAACTAAATTTTTTTTCACTGCCCCACCTTTTATACAGAACGAATAAAATACGGAACAAAGAAAAGCAATATAAAAATTCATAAAAAAATTTCAATTTTTAATTTATTAGATTTTTCATATAAATTCATAAAAGTTTTTTTGTTTTTATCAGTTGCAGCCATATATAGGCTATCTCTTTTCCATGACTGGTTAACTAAAAGTCATGGAAAAGAGATAGCCTATATATTGCATTTTCCTTTTACTTTCTTCTCGCAGGAAGAAAAGAAAAAGGCTTTCGCGTTAAAATAATAAATATTTTTTATTATTTAGGAAGCCAAAGGCCTATATATTGCCTTTTTCTTTGGTCTTTTTTTTGAAGAATGGTCTCCTTGCATGGTCTCTTTACATGGTCTCTTTGCATGGTCTCTTTACATGGTCTCTTTGCATGGTCTCTTTACATGGTCTCTTTGCATGGTCTCTTTACATGGTCTCTTTGCATGGTCTCTTTACATGGTCTCTTTGCATGGTCTCTTTACATGGTCTCTTTGCATGGTCTCTTTACAAGCAAAGAGACCATGCAAAGAGACCGGATATTGCAAAGAGACCATGCAAAGAGACCGGATATTGCAAAGAGACCATGCAAAGAGACCGGATATTGCAAAGAGACCATGCAAAGAGACCGGATATTGCAAAGAGACCGGATATTGCAAAGAGACCATGCAAAGAGACCGGATATTGCAAAGAGACCATGCAAAGAGACCGGATATTGCAAAGAGACCATGCAAAGAGACCGGATATTGCAAGGAGACCGCTATTGCAAGGAGACCGCTATCCAAAACACGACCAATAAAAATGTCAAAACAAGGCAATAAATTACTTTTTATTTTTACTTTTAAAATCTAGTTTTTCAAATTTTTTTATAAAAAGTATTTTATTTAGTTTTTTTGGGGTCAAATAAGTAAGATTAGTACTTTTGATTTTATTAAATTTTTTCAAAAGTATTTAAATAAAATTCAATTCTTCCAAAAGTTGATCTTAAAATTTGATTAGTAGAAATAGGTTTAAAAGAATATATACAAAGATTATTGGTTACGCTTTTTTCGTTTTGTATAGATACTAACAAGCTAGAAAATTTTAAGGTTGTCATTGAAAGTAAAATATTAAAAAATTGATTAAACAAAGCGGCAGGTCCAAAAACTTGTTTTTTTTTCCTTACCAAACTAACTTTATTAGAAATAGAAAATAAAAAATTTTGACGATTAAATACAACTTTACTAGTTTTTTTTTGAGGAAAATTGAATATAGTATTTATAAAAGTCTTGCTAAAATAATTCTTTAATCTACCAGTTTTTTTCTGTGAAGACATTTCGTATAAATTAACATAACTATCTGGATGGTTTTGGATTACCAAATACTGAAAAAGGAATCTTTTTTCCCATGGTATAAAAAAATAACCTTTGGCTATTTCCGACAAGACAAAATGAAAGTTTGTTTGATTTTTTTTTAATGAAGAAAAAGAATTTAACCTATTATTTTTCAAATTAATAATTTGAAATCTATTTTTTTTATAATGAATTTCATAGTATTTTGAAATTGAAATATGATAACCTTTTTTATCCATTAAAAATTCTATCTGTTTTTCTCTTTCTGAAGTTTCAAATAAAGAAAAAGAATAAAACCAAACAGGTGAATTTAAATATGCATTATTCATTACATTTAAGGAATAATATTTGTAAGCTTCTTCTATATTATTAAAAAGAGGAAATTTTTTTTGATAAAACTTTTTAAATAAGGTTAATAGATCTTTAAGATATATGGTTTTTTTATCGAAAAAAGGTAATAAAGAAAGAGACTTGTTATTTAATAAATTTGGAGTTGTTTTACCTCCTCTGGTTTTTTCTGTCCCATCTTTTCTATTCAATAAAGATTGAAAAGATTCTTTTTTATTTTGAGTAGATACTTGTTTTGATAATTGGTTAGGTAATCCATATAAGGCTTTTTGATTATAAGGCTTATCTTTTTCTGGCTTTTTACTAGTATAAAAGAAAGACGAATCAAACGGTATTAAATATTGAAAAAATGGATCTTTAGTTAAAAAATAGTTTCCAATAACTAAATCTTGACTTGGTAAAAAAAGAGGTTGTCGTGAAGCTAAATTTATAGAATTATGGAGACTCCATAATAATTTCCAAGCTTCTATTCGTGATTCTTGAGTCAATGGAATATGAACTCCCATTTGATCACCATCAAAATCCGCATTAAAACTAGAACAAACTAAAGGGTGTAATAAAATAGATTTCCCTTGAACTAAACGTATTTTAAATGCTTGAATGTTCATTCGATGTAAAGTTGGGGCCCGATTTAATAAAATTGGCCAGGTTTCGAGATATTTCTCTACAACATTAAGCACGACAGGATGTTTTTTTTTAATTAAAGATATAGCCATATTATGTGTTGCATTATAGACTTTCATCAAATATAGAATAATAAAAGGTTGAAATAATTTTAATGCCATTACAATTGGTATTCCACATTCATGGACTTTTAAATTTGGACCAACCACAATAACTGATCGTCCAGAATAATCAACACGTTTCCCAAGTATATTTTGTCGAAAACGACCTTGTTTTCCTTTTAATATTCCTGATAAACTTTTGTATAATCGGTTCTTGTTTTCCAATAAAGTTAAAGATTGTAGTTTTTGATTATTATCAATTAATACATTAACCATTATTTGCAGATTCTGATAATTCGCTTGGAGTAAACTATTAATATGAAACGGTTGAAGTTCCATTTGTTTTAATCTTTTTTGATTATTATCCTCCATTTTTTTGGTTGTTAAAAAAGAATTAGTATTTAAATTATACAGTATTGCTTTTTTATAATAAATAAATTTTGCTGGTATATTGGCTTGCTTTGCAAATTTGTTTTGATAAAGGTCCCCTCGCATATCTGGTCTCTTCGCATATCCGGTCCTCTCATTTGCGAGGGTACCATGCGAAAAGACTATAGGAGAAAATCTGTTAGCGGTTTTAGAGTGTTTATTCATATTATTCAGTGTTTTTGTTATTTCTTTCTCTTTTCTTTTATGAGAAAATGGAAAAAGAGCTGAAAATAATGCATTATCTTCTACCATATTGTCTTTCCCTAAATTTTGGGTCTTTAGAGAGTTTGAGTATTTTTGACCCGATAGAAAAAAGACTGAAGAATTAAATTGACACTTCATATATTGATAAGGTATAAAAATTTTACTAGAAATAATGTTTTCTTTTTGAGGAGAACACCATTTTAATTGTTTCTTGTAATCTTTCCCGGTACGATCAGAACGATCAAACATAGGAATATTTTTCCATTCAATATTTAATAAATGACACATATCATAATAAGCAGAAAAAAAAACGAACGACAAATAAGGCGAATTTTTTGAACTGTTTCGTCGTAAATACCCTGGTTGAAAAGAGTATTTATGACTGGACGGATAAAGATTCGTTTTTCTCCATAATTGCACATTTTGATTTTTTTGCACATGGTCCCTTCGCATGGTCGCCTTGCTGGCAAGGAGACCGGATAGGCGAGGAGACCAAAGGTTTGCAGCTTTCTTTTTTGAAGAAAATCTTTTTTCTGATAATAAATGACTTGTTTCTAACCATTTATTCATAGTAAATCCATTGGATAACGGTTTACTAATCTGAGAAAAATGAAACCATGTTTTAGATTGATTTATAATATACTTTTTATTTTGAAATTTTAAAGGTATATTGGTTTTTTTTCGTAAAAGGCTATTTTTAAAAGGAAAATAAAAAGGAAATACTACAAAAAACCAGTTTCCTGAAAAAAAATAAGTAGCAAATATTTTACTATCGCCTATTTTTTCCGGTTTATTTTTCATACCATGGACATATTGAGTTTTTATATTAAGTCCGTCGGAAAAATATAAGCTCAACCGATTATTCATTATTATATTCCTCTTTGGTCGGAATTTAGTATGGCCTCCCCATGCAGAGGACCTAAAAGCAAGAGAAAAATTTGAGGATTTATTTTTTAGTAAATCATGCGGAATATTTTTTCAGATGGGAAAAAGAAAACTTGTTTTGGTATTTCTTCCAGCTATTGCGTCGTGCGCGCTTTGGTCGCTATCCAAAAGACCGGGATAGAAAAAGACTGGAAAAATTTTATCATTTGCATTACCTAAATTTTTTTTATTTGATTTATGAGTTTTAGATATTCTATGATCTTTTTTATTTAAATAATTTTCATAATATAAATCTTTTTTATTTGATATATTAGCTTGAGATAGTCTATGTTTTTCTTTTGCTTGATAAATTTTATATTCTCTATCATATTCTTCTTCTAAAGTAGTTGCAGGAGGTAAATTTAGTTCTTTTTCTATATCAATTTGAGCTAGTCTATTTTTTTCTTTTGCTTTAGAAAGCTTATATTCTTTATCATATTCCTCTTCTAAAGCAGTTGCAGGAGGTAAATCTAGTTCTTTTATTATATTAGTCTTTATAGGTTCGTTTGGTATGCTCTTTTTTATTCCACGAAATAGCGGCAGCCATTTGGCTGCAGTGTCAGATGGAAAGGATATTATTTTTCCCGATCGTAAAACGTAATCCTCTTTGGGGATTTGGGACCAAGAATTTTTTTCTTTTCTATCATCCAATATCGGAGGAATGGTTTGAGAGGGTATATTATTTTCATTTGATAAAGATTTTTTCTTTTTAGGTGTATAAATAAAAAAATTAAACTTTTTTGAATTTTCTTGCTCAGATTTTTCGGTTATAAAATTCATAGATGGTGAAAAATTGTTAAAAGATAAAAAACTAGCATCTATTGGCATTTTAAATATATTATTTTTTATATTATACATTTCTATCTTATAAAAAAATACTCGAACTTTTTCTCTCATGTACTTTTTAAAATTCTGATTTTGAGATATTACTTTATTATAAATAATACGTAAATCAGTATCATAAGAAAGTGTTTCAAGTTTTACTAATGGACGTAAATCTGGAGGTAAAACTGGTAGTATATGTATAATCATCCATTTAGGTTTAACCGTGTTGTTGTGAAAATATTCAAAAAAACGAAATTGTCTAAAAGTTCTTAAAAAATGTATATATTTTTTACGTCTCGAATTTCGCAGTAAAATGTTTATTTTTTTAGGAAAAGCAGTAAGAATATTACTAAAACTCTTTAATACTTTTGAATGAGCTTTTAGAGTTTTTTTTTTTTTTTTTATTTTTTATTTTTTATATTTTTTTGGTGGTTTATTTTTTCGAATATATGTATTTTTATCAGAAAAAATAAATGGAAGCAAAGACCATTCTGTTTTAATTTGTTTTTTATATTGACGTTTTAATAAAACCTTTTTTTTATTTATATATTTTTTGAACCTCAAAATTATTTCATTTTTATTTAACTTATTTTCATCCAAAACTATATAGACATGGTCTTTTTTTTTCTTCCAAGAACAACAAACTGGCAAACCAGAAAAAAAATTGTTCATTAATGAAAAGTGTACAAAACAAGGAGGCAAAAAGCCTAATTGCATAATAGATTGTTGAAGCAATGGTTGAAAAATTTTTTTGTGTAAAAAATTTTTACGAGATTGATAAAATTCAAAAAAAGTAGCGGTTGGAAGGTTTTTTTCTTTTTCGCTTTCTAGTTTTCTTTGAAATAATCTATTGGTCTTTGGCTTGCTCTTTATATGTATATTAGATTCCGGTAAGGAACGATGTGAAAGTTTATTTGTTGCCGACAAGCCAGTCTTTTTTTTTGATGACATTATATCTTTCCAGTCTAACTTTTTTGAAGATTGATTTTCATAATTGGCAAATAAAAAGTTTGGTAACCGAAAACCTTTTATTATTTTGTTAAACTTTTTTATACTCTTTGTTTTATCATCATAAGACTCTTTTTGTATATATATTTTCTTTTTACCATATTCGGTATCCTTGCAAGCAAGGATACCTAAAAATTTTGGTACCCGATAATTCCAGTTAAAAACTGGAAACAAAATAGACTTAGGCGAGAATATTGTTTGAGTATTCCCATTCAACGACCCTTTATTTCCATGAATTAAAAATCGATAAAAAGAAAAAGACGAAAATCCGCTCGCTGGCTGCCTCGCTTTTAAAAACGGTGGAATAGAAAAACCATGTAAAAAAGGAAAAGTTGTGGTTCCAATTGAACATAATGAAAGTCCATTCGGTGGCTGCATCGTTTTTGAACTTTTTGATAATTTAATATACATCAATGACCAAGTAGAAAAAAAATTTAATATTTTTTCAATTCTAGCTCTTTCTTTGTTATTTTGTTGTTCATGTAGCTGACTCTGGACATGAGCAAAATTTAAAAACGAACTTGCCGACGAACGGGTTTTATATCCCTTTTCAGTCCTCGCTTTATCTAGATAAAGCGAAGGCAAAACGGAAAATTGGGGCTTTTTGGGTATTTCCGATGAAATAGTTTGAATATAAGATGGACATGAAGTATTGGATTTCAAATGGTTATAAAAATAAGCTTTTTGGGAATAATATTCGGAAATAGTTAAAGGTTGTAATAAATTATCCATTTTAAGAATAACACTTTTACATACAGTATTTTTTTTTTTTAATTGTGTAACATAATTTCCGATATCTTTAAATTTTATTAAAACATTTTCGCCTTCTAAAAAATTTATATATTTAGTTTTATTTGAAGCTTGCGCAAGAGATAAAAACCGGATATTGGTTTCTTCGTATGGTCTCTTTACATGTAAAGAAACCGGATATGCAAGGGAACCGGATATGCTAGAGGACCGAATATGTGAGGGAACCGGATTGGGAATATTGGCAAAAGAGCGAAGACTTTCGTTTTTTTTGACCAAAATTCCATTTAAAAAACAATTTGGTTTTTTTCCAAAAAGATTAGAAACTAAAATTTTTTCTTTTTCAAAATGCTTTAAGTTTGGATAATGAGAAGTATTATAATTTGGATTGGTAAATTTATTGTTATTTTTACCACTTTTAAGGTTCTCAAGTGCTTGTTCAAATAGATTATCATTATCCAATATAGAAAGTTTTTTGTTGAACTGAGGATAATCATCAATAGACAAAGATCTTTCTTCGTTTGACCAAGAAGAAAAAATGTTTTTGGTTGATGACCACGAAGGAAAATTTACAGAAGGTAAAAAAGTTAGATTTTCATTAGTATTATTTTTTCAAGCTATCGAAAAAAAAGGTCGTTCAGAAATAAAAATATTATAAATTTTTATTTTTTCATTAAATTGCGGTTCTTTATATATTTGAAAAAGGTTCTGTTTAAGTTTTCCTTTATCTTGTAGTAAATACTCAAAAGGAAGATTCAGTTTTTAACCCCCCATCTCGGTTCCTTTCCATGGCTCCCTCATATTATATTTCGCTTCGTCACCGTATAAAGATGATAATGGAATATCCGAGAAACTTTTTTTTGTATCCCTATTCGAGGGGATAAAGTCTGAAATATGGCTTGAGTATTTTCGACCGGACAGAAAATGCGATTTTTGAGCCGATTTATTAACCGATATAGGTAGTATTTGAGGTATTGTGTCGCCATATAAAAATGCGAGAGTTTTCGAATCACGTTCTTTTATTTTGTACTTTTTACGATAGTACAACCTTTTATTATTCTGTTTTTCCTTTTTTCCAGTAAAATCTTTTTCCCTTTTTTTGGTAACACTAGTTTTGAGTTTGCGACCTCGCTTTTTTGTATTTTGATCAGGTGCGGTCTCGTCTAAAATTATTTCACGAATTTTTTGCTTTTCATCTGGAGCAGCTTGCGTTGTTTTTTTTTTTTTCTCTACTGGGGGAGAAAAAAAAAGACCTGGAACAATATTGCTAGTTTTTGGTTTGCGACCTCGTCGTTTTTTAATTTGATCAGGGACAATCTCGTTAGAAATAATTTGACGACTTTTTTCATTTTTATCTGGGTCCGGAATACTATGGCTAATTTTCGGTTTGCGACCTCGTCGTTTTTTAGTTTGATCAGGGACAATTTGGTCAGAAATTGCTTTACGACTTTTTTCATTTTCATCTGGATTAGAAATAATATTGCTAATTTTCGGTTTACGACCTCGTCGTTTTTTAGTTTGATCAGGGACAATCTCGTCAGAAATGTTTTTACGACTTTTTTGCTTTTCATCTGGAGTAGGAACAATATTGTTCGTTTTCGGTTTACGACCTCTTCGCTTATTTTGATTAGCGACAATTATTTTCGTTTTTGATTTGTTATTTTTTGGCTTTTTATTTTGATCAGGGACAAAATCGTTAATTTTTTCTTCACTTTGAAATAAGTCTGCAAGAAGTTTTGCTAATATAAAAAATCTTTTATTTTTTAAAGACTGTTCCGTCTGATATACCCAACCGGTATTATTTTTTTCTATCGGGAAAAAGATTTCTTTGTTTCTTTTTTCAGATAAAACCGGAAACGACTTATCATTTTCTATTAACGTGTTACGATTCCAACTGTCCTGTATATGGTCTCCTCGCATAGTCCCTTCGCTCGCGAAGGGAACATGCGAAGAAACTTTTTTTTTGATTCCTAATTCTTGTTTTCTTATATTTTTTCCGGTATGTTTTCTTTTTCTTTTTCCTTTATAGAGAGAACTTGAAACTGGGTCCGCTCGAAACGGAAAAATAAAAAGAGAATCCTTTTGTTCTGAAAAAAAATCAGAATTTTTTTCCATATCGTAAAAATTTTTGGTTGGGATTCCTAATCGAGGAAGTCGGCGAAAACATTTTTTTTTCCATTGTTCAGACTTTTCTTTAAATGGTTCTTCTAGACGCGAAGAGACCTTGTGATCAATCCCATTGAAAACTGGTATAGATAAAGAGTTTGTAAAGCTTGGTGAGGATTTCTCATGGGACCAGCTTGCATCATCTTTTAAGAATTTTTTTTGAGACCGGAGATTACAAAAAGACTGCTCTCCACTGCCCCGCTTTGCAGTTTTAATGCAAAGCGTGGAGGTAAAAAAAGACGGAAAAAAATTTCTCATAGAATTGTTTTTTAATATTTGTGAATTCAATACTGTTGCAAAATTATAAGTACCACTTGAAAAATAAAAATTCCATTGTTTATGTTTATTATTTCTTGTTGTTTTTTGCCAAATAATTTTTTTTAGTTTTTTTAATTTGTTTTTAAATCGAATCAGCCGGCAAGCGGAAATTTGTATTTTTATTTTATTTTTTGTTTGTTCTTTTTTTTTTTCAAGCTTTCTTTGATTCCGTCTTGACGGAATAAAAGATATCGACGCCCCAAGGGCTTGCGCGGCAGTCGGCGAGCAACTTGTTTGTCGTTGCATGTTATTTCGGTAAAACGAACCATCAAAATCCCGACATATACTAACCGGAGAGTTTGGGTATTTTCGTCTGAACAAGGGAAGACTTCAAAAAAAAAGAGGATGATATGAAATTATCAAATTTTTTGCTAAATATAAACAAATTAATAAAATTGTTATAGTTTTAAAATGAGAAATTAAAGCATTACTACCTGAAGATATTTGATAATAAACGTTTAAAATAGTAGTGTTTTCTAATAACGAATTTTGATATTTAAAGAGAAGCAGCCGGCGAGCGGCTGTATTTTGTGTTTTATTTTCAATATTTTTAAAACTATCAAAGAAAGTCTGCTCTATTTCGTCGCTTTTTAAACTGAAAAGTGAAAACATGGAATTTAATAACCGACGGTTTGTCCAATATTTTTGAATTTTAAAAAATTCAATCATTTTTATTATTTCTTCATCACATTCAATAGATATAGTTCTATCATCATTTTGCTTCAGGTTCATTAAAATGTTATCATAAGACGGTTCCGTTTTTTCTCTGTGTTGTCGATAAAAACTAAGCTTGGTTGAACGGTAGATAGTTTTGGAATTTCTCTTTACTTTTTTAGAATGGGAAATAGATTTAGTCGGAACTGGAGAAGAAACTGGGGAAGGCCAATGTAAAAAAGAATTTTTTTGAAAAAGTTTGTTTTTTATATCAGTAATTCCATGTTTACTCTTTTTTTTATAGTTGTTTTTTGCTTTTTTATGGTTTTCTAAAGCTTTCTTTGATTTCGTCTTGACGAAATCAAAGATATTGACGCCCAAAGGGTTCGCGAAACAGCCGGCGAGCGGCTTTCTTTTTTTCGACTCATCAACATAGATCAAAGGAGAGATGCGAAAATGTGAGATTTTTTTTTCTGTATTGTTTTGTCTTGTAGAAAGAGGTAATATAGAAAAATTATTGCGTCGTGAAAAGAACATATTATTTTTGTTTGCAAAATGCTCTTTTCTTTTAACAACTGAAGCCTTTTTCTTTATCCCCACCCTACTTATGTTATTTTGTTGTAAATACATTGTATCTACCTTTCTACCACGACCTTTTCGAGATTGTGGAAAAGAGTGTTGAAGTGTTTTTTGTGATTGAAAAGTCGAAAGATTAACCTTTTTTTTTTTATAATTTTTTTCCTGTTCCGAAGGAAATACCTTTTTCTTCAAAAAGGAATACTCAAGCGAGTCAGACGTCGAGCGAATATTCTTCGCCGAATGAGAGAGCTTGGGTATTTCCGTTGAGACAGATGAATTTTTATTAGCACTAGAAAATAAAACAGATTGCATCGGATTTCCAATTGTTTTCCAAGAAGTAACAAATGTTTTATGTTTACATGATATAATTAAAGAATAAATAAATTTTGAGATACGAAAATCAGTATAAGAAAAAAAATGATTTAATTGATACCAATAAAAAGGTTTTTCAAATTTTATAAAAGAAATTCGTTCAGTTGTTTCAAATATTTTTTTTTGAAATTGTAAAATTTTTTTTTCCTCGGAACGAGCGAAAGCTTTTTTTATAGTTCGTGGGAAAAACCCGAGCTCTCCTAATTTTCCATTTGGTCTTTTCCCTTTATTATATCTAAAAGAAGAGAACAATTTTCCATTATTACATTTCTTTTTTGTCATTCGGTTTTTCTGAGATAAAACGGAACGACGTAAGCCCGAAAGATAATATGGCTTGATTATTCTTTTTTTCCATCGAGAAAAAGATTTGGCCGGAATAGAGAAAAGACGGGACCGAAAAGCAAAAGGAAAAAGCTGCCTTGTTTTTGTATAATCTTGAAATGGAAAAAAAACTTGTGCCATGAATAAAAACTGAAATGTGCTAGGGTTTATCTTAGGTTCTCGATGTTCTGGAAAAAATAATTCTTTAGTATCAATATTTCTTGAAAAACAATTTTCGATACTACCTAATAAATATTCTAACATTACTCCTCCCGTTCGTGGCAAAATTTCAAAAAATTGTCTTTTATTAGCATAAGGTAAAACATAATCTCCTATAAAAAGAATTGGACGAAAATACATTGTAAAATATAGAAAATAATTATTATTTTTAAAAAAATTATTCATTTGTGAAATACAACCATAATAATTTTTATTTTTATAATTTGTTTGATCAAGATCAAAGTAGTTTTTTCTTTCATTGCTGTCAGAAATTTTCGATTTTTCTTCCTCAAATGGTGCAGTTCAATTTAGTGTTTTTTTGCTTATATTATTTTTCTGGTTTTTTAAAATATTATCGGTAGCAAAAACATCCCGATACTTGACCGGAATAGTTTTTTTACGTACAAGCGGCGGTAATTTTTTTGATTGCGTTTCGACGTAATCAAAGAAAGCTTTATTTTTTTTTAGCTTTCTTTGATTTGGTCTTGACGGAATCAAAGAAATCGACGCCCAAAGGGCTCGCGAAGCAGCCGGCAAGTGGCTTTTATTTTTATCTTTTTTTATTTTTCTTTTACGCCCTTTTTTAAATGGTGAGAGAGAGCGTTGAAGAGTTGCATGAGACCCTTCTACGGAAAAACTATCGAGATTATTGAGCCGAGGATTTTTTTTACCATATTTTCTTTTTGGTGGTAATTCAGACTTATTTAATTTTTTTTTTTTATATAATGTTGTTATATTTCTAGCATCATAGAAATGATTATTATTTTGTGATATTTCATTGTTGTATTCAAAAAAAGAAAGTTCTTTTGTTTCTGGTATTTTTATTATATTTTTTGATTGAAGAACATTAGGATTTTTTAAAAGTTTTCGTTTAAGAAAACTTTTAAAAAATCCTAAAAATTCTATTGCTAAAGCAGCTTGTCGATTATCAGTTATTTTTTTTACACAAATATTATTATTCTTTTCGATATAGTCTCGATACATTGAAGGTAAAACGTGAAAACTTGTAATACTTTTCTCTATATTGCTTCTCATGGTAGAACGGGGTGATATAGAAAAAATATTGCGTCGTGCAAAAAGCATGCTTTTTTCAATTGGAAAAGAAAAAGCAACGCTATTTAATTTTTTATTCAAAACATTATTTATGCTAGTTTTTCCCTGTTTCGGGGAAAAAACACATGCTATATATCGGCTTATGGCAGATCTATTGCGTTTTCTTTTGTAAAATGTTCCCCCCAACGGACCATAAAACTGGCTGTATCTTTTTCCCTTCCGAAAAAAAATTCGGCTATATTTTTCAGGAAAATATGTTTTTACTTTTTTTTTTTTTCGGAAAGATAGATCAAAAGAATTAATTTTATAATAATTTTCTTTTTTTTTAAAAATCTTAAGAGCATTGGAATTATTAAGAAAAAACGTAGGTGGATAACTCAGAAAACCATAAAAAACTGATAAATGTCGTTTATTAATAATTAAATTATTTTCTTTTGGTAATATTTTTTCATCAATTTTATTGTTTGATGATCTAAGTATTGATTGAAGATAATACGAGAAAGTGTTTATTTTTCGATAAATATTTGATCGGTTGATATTTGATCGATTAAAAAATATAGGTTTTCTCCCAAACGAGGGGACCTTTCAAAATAATTTTTTACGATAACCTGGATGATCAAGAGCATAAATTTTAGTTATATAAAAACGAAGATGCGTAGTTTTCAAAACATCATTAGTAGTTTTAACATCAGGAACAGGATGATATTCAGTAATTCTTAAAGGTGTCAGTTTTTGTTTATCTAAAAAAGGAACTAAATAATTTATAAGTTCAAATTTCATTAAAATTTTTTTTTGTTTTGTATTTAATGGTAACATTAAACTTTGAAATCTATTACGATAAAATAAAGTTTTTAAAAAGAAAGTTTCATTGTTTCTAATTTGTTCAACTTGATAATAATAAAAGTAGTAAAATAAATAATCATTCGTTTGCTGGCTGTTTAAATTAGGTGGGGAGAGAAACAAAGACGACCTAAACTGTTCATAAAGCGGATATTTAAAGCAGAATTTCAATAAAAAATTTTTTTCACAAACAAAATTATTTAATTTTTGTCTTAAAATCATTCGAAAAATTTTTCTTTTTCTGTTGTTTGGTACAAAATAGTCAAGCTCTCTACTTTCCCTATTATTATTTTCTTCTGTATTGATATATGGTAAAACAGAACGGCGCGAGCCCGGAATAGAATACGTGGGGAGAAAACTCTCTCGATGGCTGCTTTGCTTGGGTATTCTTTTTTTCGATATGGAAAGAGATTCTTCTTTTTTTTGAATAGTAAATGCGTTGAAAACTGGAGACAGAGAATAAATAAAATCCTGTACTTTTTGTTTTTGACTGAACAAAGAAGAATTTTTTAACTCTTGAAGTTTAATCTTTACTTTTGTTAATAATAAATTTTTACTATACTGAATCTTCTTAAACCAAAAATTATTTTTAAGAATTTTTGGTTTAAGAATTTCAATATTATATACCCATTTGAGAATAAATAAACTCAATAATGATCGTATTTTAAAATTATGTAAATAAACTTTTTTTTTATTATCTTTTGCCCAATTGAAATTTTGTTTATTTAATTTTGCCTTTGGCTTAAATCGATAATTGGATAAATAAAATATTTTAGTAAGCTTTCCCTTGTTCCGTATATCATATGGAATGAATGAAATGCGTGATGATAGTAAATCTTTTGTATATAACTTGATATCTAAGTATTTGAAAAGTATAACATTTTTGGTATATAATTTTGGAAGATAAGAAATAGTTGATGGTATTGTAAATAAATTTTGAGATATATCTTTTTTTTTTTCTTCTACGTTTTCATCGGAAATACCAAAACCATATATAGGCTTTTGAGCTAAAAATTGCGTTTTACTTGTTCATCTTGGATACGGATAAAAGAATATGTTCCTTTTTATGCGAGAGAAAACTCGCTCAACCCTCATTGGGTATTCTTTTTTTTCATTGGTTAAAAGATTCTTTGGTTCTGGTTTTATGACTGGTTTACCATTATCATCTGATTCGTTTCGTTTTGCCTTTGAAAACGGCAAAATAGATTTATTGGCTCGAGGCCAAACCTTTGGTGTCAGATTATTATCCCGAAAGACTTGAGAGAAATTGGACGACGTAAGCTTTTTATTTTGGTCTTTTTTTCAATAGCGGTTATATCCAAAGGTATCATCAAAGCGAGCATGACGCGAATGCTGAAAAAAAGATTTTGATGAACTTATGAACTCTCGATTTTCTTTTTTCTTGAATATGTTTAAAAAATTTGCACTTTCATTGGTAATAGATGAAAAAGGATTATCAAAAAAAGGATCATTGAAAAATTGATCATTAGATAAATCACGAGAATATGACATATAAAACCAAAAAAAATAAGTTAATCCGTAACTTTTTGGATAACTTAAAATAAAATTAGTAGAAGGAAACGTTAAATTTAATGGAATAGGCCAATTTTCATATTGATAGAAAACTATCATTTCTTCATAAAGCTCAGTTGGCTCTTTATCTTTCAGCAATGTAGATTTTGTCAAATGAGGACAGGCAGAGGTTAAACCATAACTGCATTCCGAAATTCCTAGAATAAAATTTTTTGATAAATTTAATAGCCATGGTATTGAACGCGAAACATACCAATAGTGTACCATGGGAGTTGTCAATTCAATATAACCCATTCGATAACGACGAATATTTCGAGATGTCATTTCAACTTCACATGTTGGACAATATGTAATTTCATTTGGAAAATTGTCAACTTCTAAAGGAGTTTTTTGTTCATATTTTTCTAAAAGCTTATTCATTCCTTGGTTAATTCCTTCAAAAGGTTCTTCTATTGTGATTTGAGTCATTAAAGATGGCTCAGAATAAATTCTACTATTAATATTTTTTTCGATTTCCTTTTCAAACTTTGTTTCTAAAATAGTGTAAACATTTTTTTGCGGTTTGCTAGCCATCGGGTAGAAATACCAAAAATCTTTTCATCCTATTACTTTTCTTTGCCTATTTCTATGAAGCTTTTTTCGGTTTTTATGAAATAGGGAAAGATTTAAAATTGGATAAAAAAATAGTTTTTCACCTGGTTTATCAAACAATCTCCCCGTTTTCGGAAAAGTAGCTTGCGTCGGCTTTTTTTGGTTTCCCTCTTTATATATAATAAAGGAAGGGGCCAAATGAAAAATCGGAAAAAGTATTTTATTTTTCATAGCTCTATCCCAAGTAGAGAGAAAAAATGAATGGATGGATGGAAATTGAGACATGGAAAGTAACATGCGAGATAAAGGCCTTTGGGTTCTATATGGTTTGACTATTTTCGACGAGATAGTTTTCGTTTTTAAAAAATAATAGGAAGCTTTTCTAGAAAAAGATTTTATCATTTGTTCCCTTATATTTACATACATTAGTAATCTCCGTAGAGTATATGAATTTACAAATCTTATATGATCCGAAACCTTTACCTTTTTCCTGAGGTTAAACGTTTCGGACCATATAATATTTATAAATCCGCATGAAATACGGCGGGATAGCAAAAAAATAGATAAAAACGAATCTGAGTTGTAAATGGCTTTATTTTCAAATAAAGAAACTCGTTTTTTGTTCATTTTAATTTTTGGTGTTTTATCTATTATTCGGTACTTTCATATTAAGTCCAAACTTTTTTTTTTTCAAGCAAAAAGAACTTTATCTGTTGGATATTTCATACCAAACAAGAGAAGGTTTTTGCATTATATTTGGCTGCTTGTAAAATAGCAGGCTTTTTTTTCTTTTGTAGTGATTTATTATTTTTATTGTTATCTTCCAATTTATGAGTTGGGGCAATATGGCTAAAAGATTGTAACGCGAAAACATTTTTTTTTTTTTTTTTTGAGGTAAAAATTTTTTTAGAAAATTTTAAATTTTTTTTCATTCAAAAATTTTTAATTGGATTTAAAAGTTTTACAGCAAAACAACCAACAAGCGGATATTCTTTATCTGACCATTTAGCTTTTGATTCGTTTCGTATAAAATCCGAAACCGGGGAAGGCTTCTCAAATGAATTCCAAAAATCTCGTTCATAAACAATTTGGTTTTTTTGATCATTGATAAATTTTTTTTTTTCTTTTTCTAAAGCACAAGCATTAATAAAATCATTATAATAGAATCCTTGTGAACTAAAAATTTTTGATTGATATGGAAATAATTGATTTTTGTTCTTAATTCTTATTAGTTGATCATAGTAAATATGTTCAATTAAAAGAGGAGAAATTAGAGTAGAATTTGAAAACAAAGTTTCTTTTTGTACATTCAGTAAACTATCTACGAATACGTTCTTCTCTTTATTAGGATTTGGGTTTCTAAATTCTTTTTTATAAGCACAAAAAACATATTTTTTTTTTTCACTTGTACTTTTTCTAAATGATAAACGACCACAAGCACAATTAAAGCTAACAACAGGACCAAAAATACTTTCACAGTTTAATCCACCATGAATAGGAAATTTTTCTTTATTTTCTGTATAATACGGTGTAAATATTTTTCCTACTTTTTTTCCATTTGGCAATGTGTGTTCAGTCCATAATTTAATTGCTTCGGGAGAAGCTAAACTTAATTTTATAGCACGCGTACTCATTTTTTAATTTTTTTATATTTTTTATTTATATCAAAAATTTGATATTTTGATAAAATATCAAATTCTAAATTATTAATCTATTGTTTATCCGGTTTACCGTTTTATAAAATGGAAAATCATGAAAACAAAGTAATAATTCCACTCTTTACTCTTTTTTAACTAGCCATATATAGCCATTTATATACCTTTGGTCTTGTGCCCGCATTTGATCTATCAAAGATAGATCAAATGCGGACACAACGCGAAAGCTATATATTGCGTTTTTTTTTGGTTATACTCTCGGGTATAACCAAAAAAAAAAGACTTGCGTCGTCTTTTTTTTGAGATCCAAAAAAAAAGACTCGCTTGCTTCGTCGTTTTTTGGTTTCCCTTTTTGAAAAAGGGAATCCAAAAAAAAGACTCGCTTGCTTCGTCGTTTTTTGGAGAGCGGTCTCTTTTCATGGTCTCTTTGCATGGTCTCTTTGCATCTCCGGTCTCTTTGCAAGCAAAGAGACCATGCAAAGAGACCGGAGATGCAAAGAGACCATGCAAAGAGACCGGAGATGCAACGAGACCGGAGATTGCAAGGAGACCACTCTCCACTGCCCCGCTTTGCAGTTTTAATGCAAAGCGTGGAGTTACTGCCCCGTTTGCATGGTCCCCTCGCGAGCGAGGGAACCATGCAAAGCGTGGAGGTAAAAAAAAGACTCTCTTGCTTCGTCGTTTTTTGGTTTCCCTTTGTGAAAAAGGGAATCCAAAAAAAAGACCTAAATGGAAGAAAAGAAATAAATGGATAGAAATAAGATGAAGAATAAATTATTATCCTTCATTTTTTTATCACGACCTCAAAATGCTTTAGAGTCGTTATCGATAAAAATGAATCGTTTAGCCTTCAATTTATAATTTGCTCCTATTCATAAGACCATCCCAGGTAGGGAGCAAACAAAAGACTTTAGCGGGGTATCGCTTACTTTTGATATATCTTTATTATATCCAAGGTGCGCGCTAATCCGCGAAGGGGAAAAAAAATGCTTTTGCGTCTTACCGGTTTATTATCAATTTTTAATAGATCAAAAGCGGACGCTAAAAAAAAAAAGAATATCGGTTGGGTATTTTGGACGCGACAATTTAAGATAATTATTATTAAATAGTGAATGATTATGAATAAGCATGTAATGAAGAGCCATAAATACCTAATGAAACGCCAAAAAAATTAAAAAATAAAACTATTAATGAAATAAAACCAACCAAATGAGAAAAAGTAATATAATTTTTATAACGACAATGAAAATAAAAAGTTAAAACTAGCCAATGAATAAATGAACCAACTTCTTTAATATCCCAACTCCAATAAGAACCCCATGCTGAGTTGGCCCAAACAGCACCACTTAATAAACCAAGAGTAAAAAGTGGAAACCCAATTCCAAACATTCTATAACTTAGATTATCTAATATCATATTAAAATCACCACCTTTTTTTGAAATAGGAAGTATTAATTGGTTTGTTTTATTTTGAAATTGTTGCCAAGCTTGAGTTTTAGTGTTTCGGTCCTCCCAAGTGGAAATAAAGGGAACTGCTTTCTCAAAGGAAGGAAAAAACCTGCTCGATGGCTGCCTCGCTATATCTTTTCCTCGATTTTTGATCGAAGGAAGGAAAGACGCGAAAACATTTTTCTTTTTATATATAAATCTCTTTTCATCCATTTTTTTTTTTTCCCTACTATTTTGGGGCGGAGAAAAACCTAGGATAGAGATATGCAAAAGAAAACGCGATATATAAGCCAAAGGCTTATATATGTCTATATATGGCTTGGAGATTTCCAATGATACTGATGAAAATTTTATATTTTTATCTACGAAAGAGCTGAAATTTTTATTTTTCCATTGAGAAATAAGTGTCCTTTGAAATGAAGGAAAACGTGAAGACTCATAAGCTGTGGCAGCGTAAAAGTAAAAACCTAATTGTATTAATTGATGTAAATCGATCAATGAAAGGATATTATCGCGTCGAAAATATCCAAAAGGTATTTCTGACAAAATAGATGAAAGAATTATTTTTCCGCAAGTAGAATTTTTTTTTAACTGGTTTTTTTGGAACCTTGTAACGCTCTCTTTTTTTTTGAAAAAAGATAGCGGGGCTTCAAAAAGCTCTGCTACCTTTTCTTTCATGACCATCGTAGTCTCCGAAGACCGATTTCCAAAAAAAAGACTCGCTTGCTTCGTCGTTTTTTTGGATCCCCCTTTTTTCAAAAAGGGACTCCAAAAAAAAAGACCAAATTTAAAAAAGGGTTTCGTATTATCTGAAAAGCTTTTAGCTTTCCAAAGTTTACTAAAAAAATTTAAAGTATCAATATTCGAGAAAAAAAAATTTTGTATTAATAATATCAATGATATTAAACCACTTACTATAAAAGTAGTGTAACTACAAATCATAATACTTACATGCATGAATAACCAATTTGATTTTAATGCAGGAACTAATGGAGTAAATTCAGAAGATAAATTAAACTGAGCAAAAGCTAAAATAAATAAAATACAAGGTGCTAATATTCCACCATAAATTTTTTTTTTTCCGGTCTACCTAGTAATACATTTTTTTGGCTTTTTTGTTTATCAATGAATTGACTACGTTTTGTTTTTTTTGGCAGCCATATATAGCTTTCGCGTCGTGCCCGCATTTGATCTATCAAAGGTCTATATATCGCGTTTTTTTTTAGATCTATCCTCGGTGGAGAAAAAAAAAAAGGCTTTCGCGTCGTGCCCGCTTTGGTTATATCCGAGGGTATAACCAAATCGGGGTTATATATAGTTTGTGAGTTTATTGATTGCCATTTTTTAATGTTTAATGAAGAAATTGGTTGTAATGTAACATTTATAAAATGTAAAGGCTCTTTAGAAAAATTACTTTTTTTTTTAATACTTCATTTTCCATGGTTGAACGTGGAATCAACACCTCATTCCAGTTTAGTGCTACCGTGGGTAAAATGAAAATAAAACGTAAAATTAACACCTCGTTATATAAATCATCTATTTTTGATAAATTGTTTACAAAAAGAACAGAACGTGAAATTTCTGTTTTGTCAAATTCTTTTTTGAAGCTTTCTTTGATTCCGTCTTGACGGAATAAAAGAAATCGACGCCCAAAGGACTCGCGAGGCAGCCATTTAGCAAATTTTCTTTTTTGTTGTTTGAAAAATAAAAGCCGCTCGCCGGCTGCTTCGCTTGAAAATATAATGTCGCGGAAAACTAGATAAATAAAAGAAAAAAAAACAGAAAAACGATTTATTTTAGAATTAAATGGTTCAAATAAAATTATAAAATTTAAAGTAACTAAACTCCATGTTAAAAAAATTAATGCTTCATAAAAATTTGATAAAGGAAAATGATTTGATTGAATATATCTAAAAATTATTAATAAAGTTAAACTAAACCATAAAGTTAGACTAATAATAAATTTTGTCATTTCAATCGAAGTGGGCTTTAATAATTTTTGGAAGCGATGTATTGGCAACCATTGCCATTGAAAAAAAGATTCCTTTATTCGATTTACATTTATCGAAAAGACAGCATTTTTGTGGTAACTTTTCTTATCTCTTACTTCTTTTTTTAACCTTTTTTCAGATTTTTTAAAAAAAGAATCGGGAAAAAGAGCAAAAATCGTGGGAGAATGAAGCGGAAAATTAATTTTTGTTTGCTCAGAATTTCCGTTAGAATAGCCGAAAGATGGGACAGTTGAAAAGGAAAAAAAAAACAAATCAATTCAGTAAATTAAAAAATTTAAAAATGCTAAACAAAAAACACATTGATATAATAAATTATAATTCATAATTTTTTCCTTTTTTTTTTAACAATTCTTATTTATTAGTTTGTTAAGTTTTACAGTTTTTTTACTTTATGTTTTTTTCTCTTTATGGCTCTTTAAAAAAAAGCTTTTTTTCGTTTCGTATTTTTTTATAATAAAAATAGTAAATGGAAAGAGAAAAAAAAATATAGGATAAAAACAAAAGTAGAGAGAGAACAAAGCAAGACAGTAAGATTTTATAATTTAATAATATTAGGATCTAAGTTTTATTAAATTATTTGCTCTTTTTTTCAATTCTTGCTTGCAAGAATTGAAGAGAGTGACCCGAAAGCTAATTTTATCCTCGTTATTTTGTTTTGTTATTTTTTTTTTCATAAATATCGAACAACTTAAAGCTATATTGTTAAATAAGTCGTTACCTATCCCAACACCAAAACTTGCTCTCTTCTTTTATAAAACAAAGAGAGAATTATATTCTTTATGCGGACTATTTGCCACTTTTCAAAGGACAAACGGTCCAATTTGTAGCGGGGCTCCAAAAAGCTCCGCGACCCTCTTTTCCATGACTTCTAGTTAACCAGTCATGGAAAAGAGATAGCTTATATATTGCATTTTCCTTTTGCTTTCTCCTCAATGGGAAGAAAAGAAAAAGGCTTTTAAGAACTTTTTTTTAAGAGTGGTTTCCTTGCATAGTCTCTCTGCATGGTTTTTTTACATGCAAAGAGACCGGAGATGCAACGAGACCATGCAAGGAGACCACTTTCCACTGCCCCGCTTTGCAGTTTTAATGCAAAGCGTGGAGGTACTGCCCCGTTTTGCATGGTCCCCTCGCGAGCGAGGGAACCATGCAAAGCGTGGAGGTAAAAAAAAGACCAACACAATAAAATAAAATAACAAAGAAAGAAAAGAATATGCCTGGTTTGCATAAATGAATAAAACAACAAGAAAAATAAAGCAATAATATGAAAGTATCTGGGCTCACTTTGATACATTTTTTGTGTTTTTTTCAGAATATCTTTCTTTAATTGAAGGTTTCCCAAAACGGAAAAAAATTTGATTTTCGCGCAATTTTTAATATACCTTTGATTTATCTTGGAGGTTTTAAATAAGAGAATTTAAGAGTTTTCACATAAAGTACCATCTAACATATGGTAACTAAAAAAATACATTTTTTTATGTTTGTCTCATTAAAAAAAGCGACTTAAAAAGATAAAAAAAAGTAAACTTTTTCGTCGTGCCCACTTTCAAAATATCTTTAATATTTCGAAAGTAGGCGCCAAAAGGTTAATTAAATAAAAGGTATTATTAAAATTAACTCTAGTTTGTTAGTAAATCAATATTTTTATTCATTCTAGTGTCATCGTCTATTATCTCATTATTTTCCAAGTCTATCTCATTATTTTTCGCGTTTATCGTCTTATTATTTTCCTCGTTTATTATCTCATTATTTTCCGCGTCTATATCATTATTTTCTTCGTTCATTATCTCTTGATCTTGAGGAAATATTTTCTCACCATTAGCTACTTGTTCTGCATTTACTAATAAGTGGCGAGTGAACGCATTTGAAAATTCTGAATCGAATAAATGAGAGAAATTAGACGCATTTATTTTTTTTTTAGAATCTACAAAAAGTCCGGTTCCACTTGGAATTAATTCATTTACAATAACATTTTCTTTTAATCCTAAAAGAAAATCTGTACTCGTTTTTAATGATACTTGAGTTAATACTTTTACTGAACTTTGAAAACTAGCTGCTGAAAGAAATGAATCAGTTTGTAATGATATTTTAGTAATTCCATTTATGGTTGGTTCAAATTGTGCATATGCCATCTTTTTGACTAAATGTGAAGGTATAATTTCGTTTCAAAAAAATTTACTATATATAGGATTCTCTTTTACCCGAACTTTAGTACCCATTTGTCTTACAATTACTTCAACATGCTGATCATAAATTTCAACTCCTTGACCACAATAAACTGCTTGCACATTATTAACAATTTTTTGTAAAATCTTTACCAAGCTAGAATTAATAATTATATGACGTAATTTAAAATTTTTTTGATTTTGAAATTGCCTATATGAAAGAAAATTTGAAGATAATTTTTTTTTTATTAATTTTTGTTCATAAAAAGGAGTATTCAAAACTATATCTGTTGATAAGCGATTTAAAGGTTTGTTATATTTTAATTTTTCCTTATTATATTGATTTTTAGATTCAGCAACAGGTAACTGCCTATAAGCTTTTTCTTGTTCCGCATTTCATACTGAACCGATGCAGCTCTTTTCCCAGCTTACATTGTCTATTAATAATTTTTTTACCTCCACGCTTTGATGGTCCTCTCGCTCGCGAGGGGACCATGCAAAGCGGGGCAGTTGAGAGCTATTGAGCTCTCCAAAACTAGACCGAAGAGAAAAAAGTTCTTGTGGGATAGTGTTTAAATTTAAATTAAAAAAAGAAATAGAATTTGGTTTAAGTTGTAGAAAAATTGGATCAAAATTAGACTTTAAATAATTACTACTAATATTAAAAGATTTAACTCGAGTTAATTGTGATTTTCGAGTAGCTTTTTTATCTCTTTTTTTATTTATAAAAGATTGATTAAAAGAATTCGTTTTTGGGTTACGGTCAAAAAAACGTGAAAGATTTTTTTTTTCGAGAGGAGAAATTATATTTTCAACACGCGACAAAACATGATAACTATATTTTCGAAAAGTTCTTTTTAATAGTTTATGAATAACACTATTATTTGGAACATCAAAATATCGTCTTAGTAAAGGTACTCCTTGTGTAATATCTGAAGTTGTTGTATTAATTATATCTTTTTGTTTACCCTGTATAAAATACGTATCACAAAATCTAGTATATTGCAATAAATTATTTTGAGACGCATGTATTTGAAAATGTGGAATTAGTTTTATTAAATCTGATTTTAAAGGTTTTTCATAAAGTTTTTCTTCAGTTCCGGCCAATATTGGGGACAATGAAGCGATATTATCATTATATTTTGCATTTCGAGTCGAATTTAAATTTTTACTTGTAATTATATCAAATTTTAATGGAATAACATGCCAAAAATAACGACATTCAACTATTTTCTGATAATCTTTTATTAGTGCTTCGTTGTGTGTTATTAAAGATAATTCTTGTGGTTCTTTTTTAAAGGAACTTTCTTTACTATTTTTTCCGTATGACTTTTCTGATTCTTGCCATTTCGAATGAGATTCCAAAAAATTCTTAAAAGACCGGCGAGAAAAAACACTAGAAAACATAAATTCAAAAGGATCGTAATTTTTAACAAAATAGGCGTTAGATAAATGATCGGAAAAAAAATAAAACGAATTAACTGCATATGAAGGATACCCAAAATTAAAGATATAAGAATTTTTAGGAATTTTAGAAAATATTGGTTCTGAAGATAATTCGCTTAAGGAAAAATTTGAAGTAAATTTTATTTCATTTAATTTTTTGAATTTTCGCTCGCTGGCAGATACTTTTTGATAGATATCATTTTGAAATATTGCATTTTGTGTTTGTTTTTTTGGGTTGTGTTTAATACCTATTTCTGGTATTAGCTTTCCGGTTTTTTCTTCAAAATCTTTTCGATATTTTGAGAAAGAATGAAATAAATGATTATAAGAAATTGACGAAAATGAAAAAATATTTGTAGAAAAATTATGATGAACAAAAGGAAACCATTGGGTTGGTTTAAATGTCAAATGTTTAATTTCTTCTAAATATAGTAATAATAAACTATAAGTTCGATCAAAAGAAATTCCAAATTGATAATTTGCATTTAAAGCGAAGCAGTTGACCGCTTTTCTCTGTAGTTTTTTTTTAGATTTAATTATGTTGTTGTTTTTTATCTGGTTTTGTGAAAATTCAGTCAACGAGTGCTCAAAAGAAATATCATTATGATAAGGTCTGTTTCTTCTCGTTTTTGACCGTATTTCGGGCGAAACGGTATGATTATATTTTTGTGAAAATAAATGAAATGCTAAACCGCTTTTTTGAAGGTAAGTTTCAGTTTTTAACCAGTTTGTATTTGATGTTTGTGCCAAACAAGAAATACTATTTATCATTGTTAAATATTTTCCAAAAAAAGTACTTGAATTAATAATAAATTCGGTTTGAAAATGAGATAAAAAAGGAAAAATTTTTTTTAAAATGTATTTATGATTATTTTTAGAAGCTTGCGTCGTTGTTTTTTGGATAGATTTTGAGTTATTCACTGCCCCGCTTTGCATTTTTAATGTAAAGCGTGGAGGGAAAAAAATATCTGGAATAATAGAAAAAATTTCAGTCGAATTTAATTTTTTTTTTTTTACAAACCAACCATAAGTACTATAGTTTAAAACAGATAGATTATTTGTTTTTGCATGAGTTGATATTTTTTGTATATTTTGAAGAATGGTCTTTTTTTGGATATCAAAAACACGATGACGCAAGTTGCATATCGGGTTCCCTAGCATATCGAGTTTTCTCGCATATCCGGTCTCCTCGCATATCTGGTCTCCTTGTATATCCGGTCTTCTTGCATCTCCGATCTCTTTGCATCTCCGGTCTCTTTGCATGGTCTCTTTGCAAGCAAAGAGACCGGAGATGCAAAGAGACCATGCAAAGAGACCATGCAAAGAGACCATACGAGGGGACCTATCTCGTAGTTTATCGTGTAGTAGATAAAATTGGTGAGAATATGATATAAAAAACAAATTCCGCTCGCCGGCTGCATCGCTTGAAAAATGATTATAAAAAAATTTTTTTTGTTCATGACTTGGAAAAAAAGAAACATTTTTAGTAGTATTTGTCGTCCCACTCGAAATGCTCTTTTCTCTTTGGTTCAAGCTAGAAAAGAGCTGCATTAGTTTAGTCTGAAAAGCGGAATGGGGAAAAGTTTTAATAAGTGTTTTAAATTTTTTTTCCATTATTAATAATAATTTAAACCATATTTCCAATGCAAACGTCATTGTATTGTTATTTTGATGGCTTTTAAAAAAAAAAATTAGAGTTTTAATTAAAAACCATTTATTTTCTGGTTTCATGAAAGCAAAAGATAAAAGCTGGAAATTTATTTCCGGATGTTTCTTTATATCAATGATCTTTTTTTTTTTATTATCCCGTTTTTTCTCTATATCGGTTAAAAACCTAGACAAAGAAAGATATTGATATAAAGAAATATCCGATAGCTGACAAAACAGTGCATAGGAAAAATCTGTTTGCTCATTATCTTGCTTTAAAAGTTTTGAATAAATCAATTCCTTTCAAAAAGAAATTTGTTTAAATTGTTTTTCTTGGGAGATTAATTTAAATTGCTTAATAGATTTTAATTTTATCATTGAATTTTTTTGATGATTAAGCAAAATAAAAGTATTTTTTGATAATAAAGAAAAAGGAATCAATAAGCCTTGACGATTAGTAATATGAGAAAAATGCATTCGGTTAATAAAATTGCCATAAACTTGAATCATATTATTTGGAAGTTTATTCTGCTTTGTTCAAAATGTTGTTTTCTTTTTGGCAAAAGAATTGCCTCCGTTCTGGATGAAATGTGAAATAGAGGAAAGCTTAATTTGGTAACGTTCTGGTTTTCTTTTAAGTTTTTTTTGATATGGTGAAGAAAAAGCAAAAGTAATTGATTTATTTTTTTCATTTCGAAGTGGTTGTTTTGAAAAAAAGGAATTTTTTTTCATTTTTGAGGTGTTTAGGTAGTTTCGATTAAACAATGAACGCTTTTGTGACTTTTTGGAGCTTGCGTCGTTTTTTTTTATCTCTCCACTGGGGGAAATATAAAAAGACCTAGGAAAAGTAGCAAAAATGCTTTTTTGTTTCTCCCAATTTAATAAACGAGGAAAAAAACGCATAGAATCACTAACTGTCATTTTTAATAAAAAAGAAGAAATTTGTTGATTTTTTGGCATTAAATCTAAATTATTCTTTAAATTTAAAGAACTTAAAGAATAATAAAAGCCAAGATCGAAAATTTTTTTTTTTTCATTTGCCAACTCGGTCTCCTCGTTCGCAAAGGGACCCATTCTTTTTCTATTAATTTTTTCTAGCTCGTTTTTAGAACGAAAAGTCCTTTTTTTTATATTCATTTCATTTTGGTTTGAAAAAACAGGGTAAGAAATAATAGAAGAAATTGGAACAGTTAAAAAACGTGACCAAAATTGTAATTTTTGAGTTTCAATCGATTTTCGAAAAATATTATTTATATTAAATTGCATTCAATAAAAATCGCGGCAATTTAATTTATCAATATTAATACATACAACAGGATCCATAATAGAATAATAAAAAGATGGTTTTATTTTTTTATTTATGGTTAACTTATTCCATATGGAAAAAACACTCAATTGTTGATTGCCTTGCTTTCTTAGATTTTCTTTTATCAATTTTTGATTTATGGAAGAAGATAAAGGTTGTACTAAAGAGCTAGCCAATTCTTTTTTGAAGTTTTCTTTGATTCCGTCTTGACGAAATAAAAGAAATCGACGCCCAAAGGGCTCGTGAGGCAGCCGGCGAGCGGCTTTTTGAGCAATTGAAAATATTCCGATGTTAGATTTTTTCTTGTTTTGGAAATCCATAAAAGAAAGTTCTAGACGATTTAAAATATTGCTAGAACTATTTTGATTTTTTTTTTTTTTCTGTAACCATTTATAAGCTTTTGGCTTATATATTGAGTTTTCCTTTTGCTCTCTACCCAATGGAGAGAAAGAAAAAGGCTTTCGTTTCGTGCTCGTTTTTGATATATCGTTAATATTTCGAAAACGGGCGCCATTCTTATTAAAAAAAGGAGAAAAAAAATTATAATGAATTTGTTTTGAACCTGCGGATATTAACGAATTCCATAAAATTTTATTTTGTCGATGACAACCTGTTATAAGCGTATTTTGAAAAATAGAAAAATCTACAAAATGCTTGTTTTTTATTTCAAGTTCTATTATTTTTTTATTTTCATTTTTTGAGCCATATATAAGATTTATATTTAGATCTTGCACTTTTTTTTCAAACGAGTCAGCCGACAAGCGGATTTTTGTACTTGTCGGGGCAGAAATATCCAACTGGGATTCCTTTTTATCATTTTTTAAAAAATTCTTCTGTATAGTTTCCGCGGGTGCGAAAAGACCATGTGGTAAATTCGGCAGAAAATTGAGTTTACCATAATTCTCTGATCCGTTCCGGATAAGATAATTCCAGAGAAAAACTGAAAGAGAAAAAGTTTTGCGTCTTTCTTTCTCTTTTTTTAAATCTTTTTTTTTTTGTTTTTTCCATTTTTTATGAAAATAAGAATAAATAAATGAATCTAATGAAAGTTTTTTTTCTTTGTAAGCTTTTGCTTTTTTGGAAATCTTTTCTTGTCCGGATTTTCTATTCTTTATTTCCTGAGTTCTATCTGATGCAAGAGGTCCTGAAAGAGAAAATGGAAATAAATTTATGCCTTTGCCAGATAATATAACTTGTGGTAAACGTGTTTTTAATATAGATCGTTTTAAATAGATCATTTGAATACCAGAATAAGGATAAGCGATGGAATTCATTTTGAATTGTACATGGTCCGCTTGCATGGTCCCTTTGCGAGCGAGGGAAAAAGGCGAGGAAACCTTTTTCGAATTTTTTCTTCTGTTCATGGCAAATGCATTTATATGATATCGAGAATTAGTTCCTTTTTTATTAATACCGCTATCTCTTGCTCCGCTTTGCATTTTTAATGCAAAGCGTAAAGGTAAAAAAAGACTCGCTTGCTTCGTCGTTTTTTGGATTCCCTTTTTAAAAAAAGGGAATCCAAAAAAAAGACCAAACGAAGAAGTAAATTTTTTGATTGGATCCATTAAAAAATAAATATCCAATAAAAATTTCATATTTTGATTAAAAACTGATTTCCTTAAACGAAATTTGTGCATGTTATTTTCTTTGTTTTCTATTGTTTTCAAAGAACCAAAGTGTTTTTCTTCTAAAGGAGAAATATCCAAAGAAAGAAAAGAATTTTCTTGCTGGCTGTTTTGTTTATCAAAACAAAGTGAATTGATTGGAAATGAAAAAGTCATTAATTTATAATTTAAAAAAGATGAGATAAAATTAGTTGTTGGTAAATAAGAAGGAACCTCTTGGTTAAAAAGTCCTTTTTTTAAAGGAATTGTAAAAAAAAGATATTTTGGTTTTTTTTTTATTAATAAAGCTTGTGAACGTTGTTGAATATCAAACAGTTTAGTTTTTTTTTTTAAATGTCCTTCCGAATTTAAAAATAATAAAATTTGAAAAGTATGAATATTTTGATTAGCCAGTTTTTCAAAATCTTCAAAACTAAATGGTTTTTTTAATTTCATATTTTTTTTTCTTTCATTAACCATATCTACTCTGTCTTGTCTTTTTTCTGCATGGTCTTCTTGTATATTCAGTCCTTTTGCATATTCGGTTCTTTTGTATATCTGGTCTCTTTGCATTTCCGGTCTCTTTGCATCTCCGGTCTCTTTGCTTGCAAAGAGACCTTGTAAAGAGATCTTGTAAGGAGACCATACGAAGGGACCATTGTTTTCGGTTTTAGGATACTGCTGAGAAAGTGACGGATTAACCGATAAAGATTTGTTTACTGACTGTTTTCTTTGAAATAACCAGTTTTTAATAAATGGTAAATCTGGTTTAATTTTATCTGGAAATAAAAAACTACCAACTGGTTTTCATTTTTTTTTTTCTAGTATACGAGATTGCTTTAAAGATTCATGAATTTCATTTTCATATTTTTCTTTATTTATGGCTTGTAGTATAGAATTAGAAATAAAAAAATTTTGATAATAAGAAAATTTTTTTATTTCTTGATATACAATATTATTATAACTTGTATGCCAACAGCTATATTTTTTTACATTTTTACTTTTGTTTTGAACTTCCATGTTACTCTCTTCATGTATTTTTGATACATGGAAAGAGCCAACAGATAATTTATTATCTGCTACTCTTTTTAGATCGAGCTTTGATCGATCTAAAGAGATAGCTCTTTCTGGAGTTTGCGTTGTCGTTTTTTGGATATCCAAAACATGACCTATAGAGAAGAAAGATTCTTTTTGATTTGTTTTATCTTCAATATTACAAAAATTATTAAATGATATTGCATTTGATATAGGATTTTGATAATTATTTTTCGATATTACCATTTTTTTTAAATAATTTATGGTTTTAAAAGAATTACTATGAGAATATCGATTTAAAACTTTTAAGTTAGTTAAATAAAGTTGTGAAGAAATATCAAAAAAATGAGAAATAAAATAATGAGAATACAACAAAATAGATTCTATAAATGTTAATGAAACATTATTATTTTGAATTGGATTTAATTTTAAAATTTCTTCTTTACTTGTAAAGTCATTAAAAGATAAATTATAGAACATTGAACTATATTTAAATTCAGGATTAGTTAAAGGAATATTCCAGCTTTCAATACGAGTTTTTGGTTTTTCATTTTGTAATTCCATGTTTTTTTGCTTATCGTGCTGAAAAGACTCTTTGGAGATTTCAGATGAGATACCATTACTATCTTTTTCATGGCTACTCTCTTTTGAAAAGAGTAGCTCTCTTTTCGATAGTTTTAGATTTCCCAAAAAATGTGACGCGGTGTTTTCAATATCTAAAGTCATTGAAGAGAGTCCTTGCGAAGGTGGAAAGATAATAGAATGAAATGATACAAAGTTTTTTTCTGTTTGGTCTTGTCTACGATTTTGAGGAAAAACAGAACTATCATATTTTAGTCGTTCCTCGTTGGTTTTAAATGGATCAAAGACGGGCGCTAATGGATTTTTTAAAAATGAATAATTTTTATTTAATAATTTATTGATTTTGGAACTACGATTAGGAAGAGAAGTAGTTTTTTCTTTATATAAAATTAAAAATTTATTATATATATCTTTTTCATTTTTTTCATAACGGAGCAAGCTGGTCTTTTCCTGTTTTGTGGTTTTAATGAATTTAGGTTTTGCGAGGCGTAAAAAACTTACAAGCGAATTTTTCCTTTTTTTCGATTTTCTAGCAAGAAAAAGAAATAGCAAAGCAGCCATCGAAACAGTTTTTTTACGGGTTCGAGGAAGTATGTTTTTTTTTTTCCACCCAGTAAGAGAAAGAAAAATGCGATCTATAGCCCTATGACTTATATATGACTTGGATATTTTTGACAAGACATATAAAGAAAGTAATCTTTTTGCTTCTTCACGATTCTTGTTTTGATAATCTTGCTTTTCTATTTTCTTTGTTTCAAAAAGAACTTCTTCCGTCGGAAAAACGGAATGAAGAAGTATAGCGGTAGGTGAAAATATTATATTATTACTAGTCTTTTCCGGTTCCGATTTTTGAGGTAAAGTTGGTAAAGAAGTATCTACCATTTTCATGTAAAATGTTTTAGGAGTTAAACTCTTGAATAATGAATCAATAATACTTCTTCGCAAGTATTGAGTTTCATTTTTTTTTTCATTGTCGAGTGTTTGATGACGATTCTCTTGGTATAGGCTCTCTCCATTATGAATTTTCATTGTTTTTTCTTTGTTCTCTATATATTCTTTCTCTGTTCCAGAGCGAGACAAGAAGTTTTCACCCGCTTGCTCTTCATGAATAAGCTTAGAAGTGTTATTTAATTTGGTTTTTTGATGATTTAGTTCAATATTATCAATGGAAATAATTTCAATAATTGGACGATAAAATAAATTTTCATAAAATTCAATATATTTTTGTTTTTTTTTTGCTGAAAACCATGTTTTAATAAGATTATAATTGATAGTTATTGGAAATTTTTCAAAAAAATTTTGACTATCTTGATTGTTTCCTTTTTCTTCTATTTCGTCGCCTTTGTCTGCATTAAGACGTGACAAAGGAATATTCGATAAATTTGTAGATGGTCTAGTTAGAAATCGCCAAGTTCTCTCGAACGGATGAGAAAACTCGCTCGACGACGTCTTCTCTTGAGTATTGCTTTTTTCCGGTAAAACTATTTCTTTGTATAAGTCTTTTTTTGTGAGTGGGCTTGTATGATAAATTGGTTTTGAAGACAAATTAGAATAAGACTTTCTATATTTTTGATGATTTTTAATATCATGTAAAATATCGTCTGTTATTAATAAACGGCGATTTGATTGATCAAGATCTTTTCTTAAATTATGGCTTACAGAATTATATGTATAATAAGAATGATATATTGACTTTTTATTCCAAACTAAAAAAGTAGAAATTTTTTCACTAATATTAAAATATCTATTAATATTACAATAATTTGGAATTATTAAATTTCCATCAAAAGGAGCAGTATAGTAGTTATTAGATTCAGTTACGGCTTTTTCTGTAAAAACTCCACCAGTATGAAATGTTCTTAAAGTTAATTGAGTTCCAGGTTCTCCTAATGATTGAGCGGCTATAACTCCTACGGCATCTCCAATATCAACAATTTTTCCAATTTCATTCCAGCCATAACATTTTCGACATAAAAAAGAAGTCAATGGGGCTTCACAAGTTAATGGCGATCGAACTAAAAGTTCTTCAATAACTTGAAAATTATTTTCATTAGTAGTTTTTGCATCTTTTTTTTCTGAAAGAAAAGATCGAGGAAAAGAGATAGCGTTTGGGTTGTTATGACTAGTGATATTTTTTTTTTCAATATACGAATCATTATAATGTGAATTTAACAGCGACAAAGCTGAAATTTCTTTATTCCGATAATGATGTGCAATTCGTGAATTATTACTAATAATTCTACCTATTAATCGTTGTTCTAAAGAGAGTAAAATTTTTCCATTTTCATGTAATCGTATATTGTTTAAATAGATACCATTATTTGTAAAACAGTCATAGCTTCGAATTATTACACTATGAGCGACATCAACTAAACGTCTTGTAAAATCCCCTGCAGTGGCTGTTCTTAAACCCGTATCAATAATTCCTTTGCGAGCACCATAACATGATATTAAATACTCGGTTAAATTTAATCCTTCTTTAAAATTACTAATAATAGGAAATTGAACTAATTGCCCAAAAGGATCTGCCATTAATCCTCGCATTAAAGTTAATTGACCTACTTGTGACATATTTCCTCGCGCACCAGAAAAAGCCATAATATATAAAGAATCTGAACCAGTATAATTTTTTGTTTCTTGCTTACGACTATAATTTGGGTCACTGATCATTTTTAAAGGTGTTTTTACATTTTTTTTTGCAACCGGATTTATACTCGTTTTAAAATATTGTAAAAAAGAATTACGTAATAACTGGTTTAATACAGACCATGATGAGATTAATTCTACCCCATAATAATTCGAATTATAAAGGTTGTGATAAAGTTTAAATTCTTTTTGTAAAAGTTTAAAATTATTGAGATCTACTAATGATTTTTTTTCATGAGGAACATACAAATCTTCGATATTAAGTGAAAGTCCAGAAAGTTGAGCGTATTTAAATCCTAAAACTTTTAAAGTTTCTAATAATTGAAAAGTTTTTAGTAATCCCCATTTAGAATTAAACCATATAACAAATTTTTTTATACGATTTTTATCAAAATTTCTTGAAAAAAATTTCTTTTCTACTTCTGGTTTGTTTTTTGAAGCTTTTAATTGTCTTATTTTATCATTTTTAAAGCGAAGCAGCCGGCGAGCGGAGTTTTTTCAACTGAAAAACGAGTAACAATTACTCGTTTTATTTACATCATATTCTTTATTTTTATTTTTAAAACTAAACCTTTTCCCGTTCTGCATTTCATACCAAACCGATTCAGCTCTTTTACTAGCTTGCATCGTCGTTTTTTTTCTACCCACCCAATACCCTGAATAGTTTGATGCTATGCTTATTCTTGAAATTGCTTTTAAATTTTGTTGAGTACTTTTAGTTCTCCACATGATTTTTCCAAATTTTTTTAGAAATTGGAACAGAAAAATAATTACTAACTTTTCCCCGTTCTGCGTTTCATACCGCACCGATGCAATGTGAAACAGTAGCTATTTTTGTATGAGGAAAAATTTGGGATTGATAATCAACCGTAAAATTAGATTGTAGACAAGTTTTGTTAATTAACTTTGGCATTGTTTGATATATTATTTTTGATTTATTAATAATAGATGGAATAGTAGCTTGCGTCGTCGTTTTTTGGATAGCTTTTGAGCTATCCAAAAAACGACCTGTAAAAACTGTTTTATTAGATTTATCATAAATTAATCCAAAAAATCTTTTTTTCGATAGGTTTTTTTTTACCTCCACGCTTTGCATTTTTAATGCAAAGCGGGGCAGTGGAGAGCTTTTGAGTTCTCTAAAAAAATTCTTAAAAGACCATGTAAGCTGGTTTCTTCGCATGGTCTTTTTGCATGGTCTCTTTGCATGGTCTCTTTGCATCTCCGGTCTCTTTGCTTGCAAAGAGACCATGCAAAGAGACCGGACATGCAAAGAGACCGGATATGCAAAGAGACCGGATATGCGAAGGGACCGGATATGCGAAGGGACCGGATATGCGAAAGAACCGGATATGTAAGGGGACCATTTTTTATTAAATAAAAAAAAAATAGGATTGTTTAAAATTTTAGATATTCTTTTTACATAATTAATTTGCATTGCTAAAGCTTTTAAATTTTATTATTTTTTAAAGCTTTCTTTGATTTCGTCAAGACGAAATCAAAGATATTGACGCCCAAAGAGCTCGCGAGGCAACCGGCGAACGGCTTTTTTTATTTTGTTGTATTCAACAATTTATCTTAAATACGATAAAACATAAATATGAAACCAATATATTTTTTATTTTTTTTATCTATAAGAAAAACCAAAAAAAACTAAACATATTATTTGATTCTCTCTGTTCCAAGCATTGTTATTGTCTCGTTTTCCTTTATATGGCCGAAAATTTTAAAACTGTGTGATAAATCCATTGAAAATATCCAACTGGTGTTCCTTTTTTCCAGCTTTCGCGTCGAAATAAAAAATAATATTTTTTAATTCAAGCCATATATAGGCCTTTGGCCTTGTGCCCGCATTTGATCTATTTTTGATAGATCAAATGCGGGCGCCAAAGCCATATATAGGCCAAAAACCTATATATTGCCTTTTCTTTTTGTTATACTTGAGGATATAACAAAAAGAAAAGGCTTACGTCGTCTTTTTTTAGCAGAGCTAAAAAAAGACCCATCGGAAAAAAAATTCCTGTAACGTATATAGGACCACACAAGGAAAAACAGAATAGTTTTTTCTTGGAATTTTATATCGCTCCGCTTTTGCATAATATAATAGAGGCGGGACAAACGGTTTTTTAATGAGGGAAGCCATATTATATTCGTAAAAATGACCATTATAATTCAACGGAGGAACAACAGAATGTAATACTAGAAAAATTAAGGAAAGCCAATGTGAACAAAAACAGAGCGGATCAAAAAATTATAGTAAAATCGTTTTTGGTTCGAATAAAGGAATCTTTTTTCTAGCGCCCGCGTTCGATATATTTTTGATATATCAAAAAAAAAACGCGATATATTGGCCTTTGGCCAATATATGGCTAGCGTCCTCCTTGAATAGATTAAAGATCTATTCAAGGAGGACGCGACGCGAAAGCTAATAGAAAAAAGAAATAGCTAATCAATATATAGGCTTTTAGCAAGATTACAAAAAGCCTCGCGCCTTTCTCTATCATGACTTTTAACTGACCCAAAAAGTCATAGAAAAGAAATAACCTTTATATGGTTGGTCCCCTCACAAAATTCGGTCTCTTCGCAAGGTCTGGTACCCTCGCATGGTCTCTTTGTAAAGAGACCATGCAAAGAGACCATGCGAGGGTATTATGCGAAGAAACAATGTGAGAGAACCATGCGAAAAAACCATGCGAGAGTACCTTTCAAAATAATATTTAGTATATTGCAACCGTCTTGTCCGCCTTGAATATATCAAAAATATATTCAAGACAGAAACTACCATTTTAAATTGGTTTTGAAAAAAATTTTTTTATGCCGACCTAGCTGTATGAGTATTTATATTCTGAGGATTAATAAATAACTCATGATTTTGATTTTTTAAAAAAAAATTTTTATAAGATTGATTCAAAGTGTTCGTTTTTGGAATTAGAATTTTTAAATTTATACATAAAGCACGTAAATTAAGAACTAATCCTCGAAATGATTCCGCAAACTCTGTTTCTTCTAATAGATCTTCAGTATTTATTAGTTGCTTAATAAATTGATTTCTTTTTTTTATATCATCAGATTTAACTGTTAATAATTCAAGTAATATAGAAGCACTTCCAAAAGCATAAAAAGACCAAACTTCCATTTCACCAATTCTTTGACCTCCTAAATTTCTTTTTCCTTTAAGAGGTTGTTGAGTCACTAAAGAGTATGGACCAGTTGTTCGAGAATGAATTTTATCATCAACTAAATGATTTAATTTTAATATATATGAATTTCCAACAATAATAGGTCTATAAAAAGTTTCGCCAGTTTGACCATCAATTAAATGCATTTTTCCAGGAAATGATGGATTTAAACCAAACTTTAAACGAGCTTGTTTAGCAGTGACGAACTTTCTCCATTGATCAAAAGCGCTAGCTCGTTGTTTTTTTGATTGATGAGTAATCCACGACCTTTTCTCTTCCCGGTTGGTAAAGGGAGGTCGGAGACTGGAGTTGGATGATAAAAAGGAATTATAATGATATTGATTTAATTCATTCAGTTTTGAATAAACCAAATTTCGTGAAAATTGATAACCATAGTTTTCATCAAAAGGTGGAATTCTAAAATACTCATGTCTAAAAAAACCACTAAAACCTAATAAACTTTCAAATAATTGTCCAACATTCATTCGTGAAGGAACACCTAATGGATTTAACACTATATCAACTGGAGTACCATCAATTAAATAAGGCATATCATAAAAAGGTAAAATTTGTGAGATAACACCTTTATTACCATGTCTTCCAGACAATTTATCACCAATTTGTAGTTGTTTAGTAACAGCGATATAAAACAATTGTTCTTGAATTGATTCAGTCTCCTCTCTTAATAAATCAAAAGGTGTTGGAGATAAAGAGTCTTTATTTTTTTTTTTTGTATTGCGGGACAAGCTGGTCTTTTTTGGTCCTGGTTTTTCACGGAAATCACGAAAAGATGAAATAGTGGTTGAATCCGAATTATTTAAACGAGATTTTTTTGAACGAGATTTTAAATCTTTGCCTTTTGATTTCGATTTTACAGATTTTAGTGCTTTTTTTCAATTCGTTTGTTTAGTAGTCTTTTTTTGCTTCGTCTTTGGGTTAGAACCAACAAAAGAATATCCAGTTTTCTCATCCATTTGGGATAGTTTAGCTATTTTGGTAGGCACGGTATAAAATAAAGGTAAAAAATTATGAAAAAAATTAGTGGTATAGTTATTTAAAATAACCATCGGAATAAGCAAATTTTTAGGCTGTTTCCTTTGTAAAAAATTTAAAGATAATAAATTTGCATTATTAAAAACTGTTGATTCTACGTTAAATTCGGTTGGTCCTAGTTTTCCGAAACAATATTTTAAAAATAATAATTTTTCATTCTTCATTTGTTGATAATCTCGTTTAATTCTTTTTCCACCAAAAGTAAAAAGATATCGCAGTGTAGAAGTTTTGGATAAAGTTTTTTTTTTATGGTAAATTCAGGTCCTCTCGCAGATACCGAATTGGGTCCCCTTGCATGAGAGGGTATTGGATTGGATCCCTTCACGGGTACCGGATATTCAGAAAATGAGGACACTATAGAAAAATTCGAACTAGGTGTTAAAGCAAAAGAAGAATTAGGAATATTTAAAAAATATTCTTTTATAAATTGTTTTTTTTTTTTCTTCAAAAGTTGTTTTTTTGAAAAAAAACCAAAAATCATTTGATTTAAAGGTATTTTTCCTAATAAATGAGCAACTCCAAAAGAAAAAGGCTTATTTTTAAAGTTAAACGGCTGGTAATTGGATTTTTTATTTTGTAAAGATCGTAAGCTTTTGCTTTTGCGTCGCGAACTCTTATTTGTATTGTCCCGCTCCGTCTGGTGAGTCGAAGCACTATACATAAGAGATCGCGAAGGAATGAAAGAGAGCGAGCTATTGTTTGTTTCTTGCGAAGAAGCAAAACTTTGTATATTTTTTTCAGCAACTTGCTTCGTCGTTTTTTGGAAAGCTTTTGAGTTATTTACTGCCTCGCTTTGCATTTTTAATGCAAAGCGTGAAGGTAAAGAAAAACCAAAAGAAAATTTCATATTAAAAGGAAACCTATCAAAAAAAGAACGCATTAATTTTAATTTATTAGGAAAAAGAGAATCAAACGTTTTCTTTGTATATTGAAAAGCTGTTTCTTTTGGATTATATATATTATTCGCTAAATGAGGTAATTGCTTTTTAGAAATAAAAGAACTTGAGTATTTTACATGACCATTAATGTTTGGAAGCAATTTTTTCTTGATTTGGCTCGTAATAATATTAGATTTGTTTGCAAATGTAAGATTACCAGCCATAATTTTGACTATATTTTTTTTTTTTGAAGTCAGAGAATTTCGGCTAGCTCCTTTGAACGTTTTGTTTTTTAAACTATTTTTTTTTACCTCCACGCTTTGCAGTTTTAATGCAAAGCGGGGCAGTGATAGATCGTTTTTGTTATTCGACATTGCTCTCTTTGTTAATTTTTTTGAATTTTTTCTCCCACGACCCTTCAAAGGTTGTGAGAGATAGCGAGCTTTTTTGGTTCCAAAGATAGATTGTTTACCGAATGAGGTAGTAAAAAAAGGAAACATAAAAACATAAGAAGGAGAAACTTTGAAAAGATTACGCGTTAGAAAATAGGTATCTCCCATAAAACGACGGTTTATTTTTATATAGTTTTTTTGCATTAACTTTTTTTGTTTTTCTTTTTTCTCAAGTAAATAAAATTCATTATAATAAGCATCAGAATACTCTGAGTCAATTTTTTTTACGGTAATTAACCAACCAGCAGTTGATTCATTTGTTTTTACACTTGTATCTAGTGCAAAATCTATTTGTTCTTCGCTTATATATGTTTTTCTTTTTTCAATAAATTCTTCCGAAGTTTCATCGTTATTTTCTATTACCTCTTTAAAATAATCTTCAGGAACTTTTTCCGTATAATTCATAATCGCCGCTATTAAACGTGCTACATTATCTTTTTTTTGGAATTCACGCTTTTTTGAAACTAAATTATCTCCTATATTTACCCATGATTTTGGTTTAGCCATATCAAATATTGTTTCATAATTAAATATTTTTACTGAAGTTTCTTTTATATGGATACTTGTATAAGCTTTCGCAACGCGATCACTTATTAGTATAGCATCTTCAAAATTATATCCATTTCATGGCATATATATAGAAAATAAATTTAAACCTAATGATAATTCACCATTAACACAACTTGATTTCTCAACAAGTAGATCTCCTTTTTGTAACCAAGAATTTTCGAAACAGGCTGGTTTTTTATAAAGACACATGTCTTTATAAGATTTATAAAAAGGTAACCAATGAAGATTCAAAATAGAATATTTTTTCTTATCTATTTTTCGAATATTTTTATGAATTGGAAAACCTAAATTATATCGGTTATTTTTGTTTAAATGAGGCAAACGTCGAACAGATGTTTTAAAATATTGTTTTTTATCAACTGGAGGAACTTGAATCGAACTTTTTCCGGTTTCGCATTTCATCTGTTCCTTATAAAATGCGGAACTGTTAAGAGTTTTTGAAGCTTGCTTCGTCGTGTTTTGGATATCCAAAACACGACTAGAAAACGAATATTTAGATTGTGGAATTAAAAAAACCGAATACTATATCGGAAGACAAACGAATTTTTTTTTTTAAATTTTTATAAAGCCATATAGAAGTTTTTCGCCTTGCGCCTAGTTTCTGCCCTTTTTTAATGGATAAAAAATTGGTTCCCTCCGGTGCAGCTTGCGTCGTCGTTTTTTGAATATCCACTGCCCCGCTTTGCAGTTTTAATGCAAAGCGTGGTGGTAACAAACGATCAAAGGAATTATGTTCAAAGCAGTAGAATTTTTTAGAATTTTTTTTTCCCTCCACGCTTTGCATTAAAACTGCAAAGCGGGGCAATGAATAATCTGATATTTTTGGAGATGTGGTAATATTTTTGCGTGGTCTATTATAAATTTGTTTAGTTTGTGTTCCACTAATATAATAAATATAACTCGAACAAGGATTTGACATAAAAGAAAGTGTAATATTTTTTTTCTAATCCTGTTCCAACAAAAGGTCTTTCAGCATTTATTAATGGAACCGCTTGGCGTTGCATATTTGCTCCCATTAATGCTCGAGTTCCATCGTTATGTTCTAAAAAAGGAATTAAACTAACTCCTGGTGAAAAAAATTGAAAAATATTTAAAGATGGATATCCTTCAACTGCTATAAAATCAAAGTAACACGTTAAAAATTTCGATGAATTTATTGAATTGAAAAGGATAGTTGATATTGATTTCATGTTTTGCGGTAAAGTCTTGTTTACAAATTTATTTTTATATTTTTTTACTTGTTGTTCTAAGCCCTTTTCTTTTTGAACAAAACGACAAAGAGTCTCACGACCCTCTCTACTATTACTATCTCCTGAACTGTCTGGTTTTTTTTTTGTCATTATCTGGTCCAAAACGTTTGCCTCTTTTCTGAAACCAACCGATTCATTTTGCCCGAAATAAAACGAAATAGGCCTTAGAATATGGGAAAATTCATCTTTTTTCTGTTTCGTTTTGTCTTTAAAGTGAGCAAAACGGAATAGAGAAACATGGGATAGAGAAATACTACTGCCCCGCTTTGCATTTTTAATGCAAAGCGTGGAGGTAAAAAAAATCGCTTTATTACTACTTTTTTTTTGATAAATTTTTATGTTTTTAAAAGCTCTCTTTGATTCTGTCTTAAAAGAATCAAAGGAATCGACGCCCAAAGGGCTCGTGAAATAGCTGGCAAGCGGCTTTTTAAATTTTTTAGGATATATCACTGAATTAAGATTAGAAGACGAAATTTCACAAAAACGAAAAGGTGAAATTATATAGTAACTATCATAAAATTTTGGTAAATCATTTCGCAAAAGTTTTTTTTTTAATAGCTTATTTTGTTTTTTCTGGGTTTCTATTTTATGTATTGTACTTTTTTTATTATACGTCCTGTTCCAAGACATATAATAATGGTTAATTCGTTCAGAGCTAGTAACAGAAGAAACTGGAGAAAACATAAACCCAGAACGTGAATTAAAGGTGGCTAACGGAGCTAATACATGTTTACTGGAAGTTAAAAAGTTATCTTTTTGCCGCGACCTTTTAGAAACTCTGCTTAAAGGAAAAAAAGAAACCGATGATTCTAAAAATTAAAAAAATTGTTTTTTTCGAAATTCAGAATACGAATTCGAAGATTTATCTAAAAAACTACTAAAAGGACTTATTCGCATTTTCATAGCTTGTCTTTCTTCAATTGTGTTTCCGATAAAAGGAGAAATTTTAGGCTTAACTAAGTCTTTTTTCGCTTCATCATTAATTTCCGCTGAACCGTTGTTATTTTTTTTGTTTAAAGATCCTCTGAATAACCATCCTTGATTATAGGTTGATAATATATAATTTAAACGTGTTTGAAAAACAGGAGTTGCAATATAACCCATTGAAGTTACTTTAGCATAATTGGTTAATGAATTCATTAATCCAACCCGGTCACCTTCTGGTGAATCAACTGCACATAATCTTCCATAATAACTAGGATGAATACTTCTAATTGCTAAAGGAGCATTTCGAGTTGTCACTCCCTCATTTCCTAATGCACTAATTCGTCTTTTTTGAATTATTTCTGCTAAACCATTGGTATCATCTAATTGTTGACATAAAGGGTCTAAATTAAAAAATTCTTTAAAAATACCATTAAATAATTTGATTGGGACTTTTTCGTTATAAAACTGAATTTGTAGATCCATATCTTGTTCATCATAAATAGAATCCTCTATTATATTAAAAAATGAATTTCAAAAAGATGTTTTGTATTCTTTTTTATTATCTTGGTTTTTGGCTGAATTTTGGTCTTTTTTGGACCATCTAATCTTCGAGAAAAGATGAGATGATTGATTAAGATGACTTGATTTGTTAAATTCAAAAGTTTTTGGATAAAATGGAATTAGAGTATCTATATCGGTTACTTTTAGGTTTTTGTTTCTAAAATTATTGTATCCAGATTGGAAATAATTTGAAAATGGATACAGTGTTCTTACTTGAGTATTTTGAATGGCTGGAATCATAGACAAAATATTTTGGTTGGATATTGATTGCCTAAAATAAAATTTTTGTAAATTGTTTTTAATGTTATTTTGATTTTTTAGTGATTGTTTATTATCAGATATCGAAAATCCTAGTTCTCGGTTATTTTTTAATGGCACCACAAAAGGAATCTCATCAAACCAATCATTTAATCCTAAATTTTTTTTGTCTATATTCAATTTACTAAGCCACCCATGAAAATTTTTCGAATGAGTAAAATTCTTATATATAGGTAAATATTTCATTCTTTTTTTTTCTAATTGCGATATAAAAGGTAAATCACCAAATTGATTTTGCAACAAATAATAATTTGTATTATAGGATAGTTTTGGTGGAATTATAAAATTATTACGAGTTGATAATCGATATAATAATTGATAAAATCGTAAAGTAGCTCGCCATAATAGTATATAAAAAAATTCTCCAGAAGTACGAATATGTCTTTGATTTAAATGATCTACCGCATTTTTGTTAGCTACGTAGTGCATTATATTTTCTTCTTTATTTGAATAACCTGTATTAATAATTTGATGTGCTAAATAAGTTAAAGCTAAACTTCCTTGAAAATTTTTGGTATTTTTATTTTCTAAATTAGGTAATGATGATAAACCTATTTGATGTAAAGGATATGAAGAATTGACTAAATAATGGTATGAAAAAAGTTTGTAAAAAATGGCTAAAAAATCTAACGATGTTAACGTAGTACAGTGCGTGGGAATATTTAAACGTAAATTTTTATTCAAATGTTTTCTTCCTATTAAACCAATATCATAATATTTTGGATTGAAAAAACGTTCGTATAAAATATTTCGAAAATTCGTTATATTTAAAATAGAAATCAGTTTCTCTTTTGATTGATATATTGAAAAAGGTTTTTTTTGATTATATTCTGAATAATACGATTGAAAAATTTTTTTTTTCTCGGAACGAGCGAAAGCTTGTCTTTTTTTTGAAATTAAATAGTCCGTTTCGGACCCTATAAAAGTAGATTTTTCATCGATCCTACCGAATCGGGAAAAATTAGAAGATGATGAATTATAAAACTGTTCCCGGCCTGTTTCACTTGAAGAAATTTTTAAAATTTTATGATTTAATTGAATCATTTTATGATTCATCATAAAATTATCATCAATATTGTCCGTTTGAAATATTTTTGTTTTTTTTTCTCCTAATCATTGCAGCTCTTTTCCAGCTTGATCCAAAGAGAAAAGATCATCTCGGACAAAAGGAGAAAAATTAGCATTATTAGAATTCATTATTTTATCGTCATACCTAATTTCTGGAAGTTCAGAAAAACGGTTTAGTATTTGCCGATTAATAAAACGACCATATAAAAATGACCAAACTTTGGATTTTGGCAAAAGATATATTGGGTTATTTTTTTTTAAAAGATTATAAAGAATTGATTTTGTTTTTTTTTGATGATATTGCCAAATATGTTCTGTAAAATTATTTTGATATTGTTTTTTCGGAAATATCCACGTTCTCTCAAACGGAGTAGAAAATCCGTTTAACGGCTGCCTCATTATTTCTTTTCTGCGATCTTTGTTATGATCATTTTTAAATAAAATTCTGCTCGCTGGCTGCCTCATTTGAGAAAAAGGTTCCCAAAATTTTATAAAATTATTATATATAAAATAAGGATGATCAAATAAATAAGATAAAAAGGTAAAGCCTGGTACTTTTATTTTTTCTTTATTTTCTTCGCCTCTAGAAGGAAAAATTAGTGATTTTTTTAGATTAGAATATGGAGAAGAAACATAAAAAAGAATAAATAATGTTTCATTAATAGTTTCATTTTCAAATATAGGCAATTTTTGGTTAGTATTATCATAAGGCATTTTAAAAAAACTTTGATTTTGTTCGGTTAATACTTGATGAGTAATTATAATTTCTGATGACGGTCGGTTTTTTTTGTGTTTTACTTCGTTTTTTAAAAATTCTCGATTACAGCTTTGCCAAGAAGCTTCGCGAAGATGGTTTTCTGGTTTTTTTTTGCCATGGGAGAAAAAAAAAGCCAGCGCTCTCTTTTTATCGATTATCCCTTTTTCTAAACTTTTCTTTTCAACAGAGGAATATTTTTTATTATTTTCTCTATTATTTTCTCTTTCAGTATGGAACGAAAAAAACCTTTTTTGAAAGATAGGATTTTTTTTTGATAACGCAGTAAGCTGGTCTTGTTCATTTGCAGAATTAACACCATCAAACCTAAAAATTTTTTTCCCTCCACGCGTTGCATTTTTAATGCAAAGCGGGGCAGTAGACATAGGTTTTGAAAATATTGAAAAAAAATCAAACATTGAATTTCAATTAGATGACATTAAAAATACGCTAGGAGGAAAAATAGAATTTGTTCGATTTTTATTTAATATACTGTAATACGCAATTTGTAACCATAATATTGGATTTTTAGAATATTTTTTTTTTATTTTATTACTTAATAAGTATTTTAAGTTTCGTTTTAATTTTTCATATTTTTTTGCTTTTCGAGCTTTTTTAATGTTTCCTTTATAATAAGATAAATATTTTTTGTCTTTATATTGGTTGTCCTTTTTGTTTCGTTTCGATTGTGAAATTTTTAATATCTTGTTTTGTCTTTTCTTCAATAACTGTAGAGATTTTAAAGAATCTATTATATATAGATTCTTTTTAGAACGAGATACCGCTTGCCGGCTGCCTTGCTCTAAAGATAAATATTTTGGTTTTTTTCTTTGCAACCTTTTTTTTTCGTTTTTTTTTTGCTTCCAGCTGTCTCTTTTTTGACGGCTCTTTTTTTTTACCGGAAAAAGAATATTTGCTAAAAGTAAAGGATTGAAAGCTTTTTTTAATTCTTTGAAATATTTTGGTTTTTGCAACTCTTTTTCTCCACTTTGCGTCGCCGTTTTTTGGAGTAAAGAACTAAAAAAATCGCGGTGAGGTTTTTTTTTACTTTCTAAATAATCTTCTTTAAAATCTTTAGTTTCTAAATATTCAATATTTTTTCGTAATAATATTGATTTTATTACCTTCGATAGCGGTTTATCATTATTATTTTGTTGATCTACCAGTTTGCGGAATTGATATTCAAAAGTTTCATCTTTTAGATATGAATAGCCATATTTTTTATAATTTTCGTCAATAGTTGTTTTTCCTTTTTTTTTTTTTTCTTGCTTAGCAATAGCTTTAAAGAGTTTTTTTTTTTCTATGTATAGTTTATATTTTATTTTATTTTTTGCTTTTTTTAAGTTTTTTTTATTTTCATAATAAAGCATAAATTGTTCATTAACATCATCAACACCAGTTTTTTGATGTTTTTGAACAAAAGATATATTTTTTTTTAATCGACGATTGTTATCTTCAATATTAGAAGAATTCTCTTCGTTATCTAAAGAATTTTCTTCTAGATTAGTAATATTCTTTTCGGTTTTAGAAAACGATGATTGTTGTTCTTTAGATATAAATTTTTCATACATTATTTGAATTCCCATCCATGCGCCTCTAACTGAAATAATATCAGCTAAAATTTGATTGTTTGTATTTTTAAAACGAATTCCTGGACTTCTAAGTATTTGATGAACAATGGTTTTTGGATAACCATTTACAATAAAATGCCCTCGTTTAGTTTGAATGAGTAAATCTACTAAAAGAAACCAACTTAAATGCATTTTTTTAGAAATTTGATCAATAATTTGAACCGGAAGAAAAAGTTCACTTGAATAGGTTAATTTTTGATTATAAGGAGTTTTATTTTTCACCTTATCCATCGCCAAAGGTTCAAATGCTTGAGATTTTGATAAAGGTTGTTCATAAAATAAATTTTTTTTGTTTTTGAGCTGGCTTGATTGAAAAGTATATTTTGTTTTTTGAATAGTTTTTTTCTTTGCTTCTTTGGGATTAAAAAACCATAAAAAAGATTCGTTTTTCAATTGTTTTGCTTGAAAAAAAAACTTTGATCGTTTTGTTTGAAATGAAATAGTAGGTAAATTTTGATTATCAAGAAGAGTTAAAGATGGTAATTTTTTTTTATATTTTTCGTGAATTCCATGTTTTTGCTCCTTATTTTTTTTTATCCACCCAGGGTAAAGCGACAAAAAAATGCTTTCACGTGTTAATACCCTTTGGTTATTTTTATGCGATAAAATCTCTCTTTTTGTTTTGGTAAAATTTTTAGTCAGTCTATTTTGCTTATACTCTTTGGACTTTTCTACAAAAGAAGCTATATTATATTCTTCGTTTCTTAAAATAGTCTTTCTCTGTCCTGGTTTCCTGCCGGATTTACTACCTTGATCTGATCTGTTCCGTACCAGATTATTGCGTAATAAAGCCGGAACAGTAGAAAATCCATAGCTAATCTGGGACAAGGGAAGACTAGATAAATCATAGAATATTGGTCGATGGAAAAATATATTCCATTTGGTTCTACTTCCTTTTGGAAAATATTTTTGAAAATAATTTTTTTTTAATAGTAAATAATTATGATTAGACGAAACTTTATTACTGCCCCGCTTTGCAGTTTTAATGCAACGCGTAAAGGTAAAAAGAAAATTTTGCCATGATTTTTCATGTAGAATCGGTTTTTTCTTACGATTCGAATTAGATAAAAATTTTGATATAGTCTTTTTGCAAGTTCGTATGCTAGAAGACCGGATCTTGCTAGGAGACCATGCAGAAGAATCTTTTTCCCTATGGGAAAAAGGAATACCAGTTGGGTAGTTTGTCCGAGACAGAGAAAGATTTTTAATTTTGCTTTCTAAGTTCTCGTTTAAATTCTTTTTATTAGAAAAAAAAACGGAATAAAAATAAGTTTGTGTCAATCCACGTTTCGGTAAAGAATTATAAGAATAACAAGGAACAAACGATAATGCAGTTTCTAATTTATTATTACATATCGCATTATCTATATTTTGTTTTTTATTGGCTAAAGATAACGTCTGCTTTGATTTATTCTTAAAAGAAAAATAAGATTTATTAACATTAAATGGATTATTATAATTAAATTTAGAAGGGATTTTTATTAAATAGTACTTTGAATAAAAAATATATTTTTGATTAGAAATAAAAAGAGGACTAATATTTTCAAATATTTGATTAATTCCACTTGTTAAAAATTTTAAATAACTAAATCGTTGAATTTGCAGTAAATCTATATACATAATTTCTATTTTTTGGCTATTATCTTGTTTATTTATTATCTGCCAGAAATATTTAAAAAGGTAAGTAAGATATTTCCATATTATAAAAGACTAAAAAGAAAAGACCAGCTTGCTCGGTAATAAAAAAAATAGTAAATTATATTATATTTACGTGTTTATTTTCTATTATATCTCTTTACCACGACCTTTTTGTTTACTTTTTTATGTCTATTTCCTTTTTCCTTTTTTTTTTTCTTGTTGTCCCGTCCGAAATACCCAACCGATATTTAGGCCGGGTTTACCATACGGCTCCTCTCGTTTTCAGGAGGAGCCATGCAGAAAAAGACCAGGATAATAAATAATAAAAAATATTTATTATTTCGATCCGAAAGCATTTTTCTTTATCCCTCAGGGTAAAGATAAGAAAAAAAACGCAAAATATAACTAATAAATTATTCTCGTCATTATCATCAATAATTGTAAACCATTATTGATAATAATGACGCGAAAACATTTTGAGCTAGTAAAACAGAAAATTAAAAGCTTCCCTTGGACTTTTCCCGCTCTATTCTTTTATTAATCTTCTTTCTTTTATTTTTTAGTTCCCATTAAAAATGCATAGTTGAGAAGTTAATGAATGAGAGCTGATAGATGAAAAAAAAATAAATCAATGGAAGTTGATAAATGGCAGAAAAGGGATGAAAAAAAAAAATAAAATTTTTTTTTTCGCAACGAAATACTTGCTTATTCTTATATTGCTTATTTAATTCAATGGATACAAGATCTATTGAAAAAAACGTTACAGCATTTTTCTTTTTTTTTTACGTGGTTACTATAGCGCTTGCTTGCTATATATCAAAGGAAAATGCGATTTATAGACTTTGATTCTCGCATCCACTTTTAATCTATTTTTGATATATCTAAGACGAGTACTACCTAATACTGTCTTTTTTTTTTAAATTATAGCGCTTGTAAAAATTTTATAATACTAGAGAAATCTTTTTTTTTATGGTTTTTTTTTTACCTCCGCTAGTCTTTTTCTGCATGGCCCCCCGTAAACGGGGGGTGGGTCGTATAGTAAACCCGGCCTAAATACCCAACCGTTATTTAGGACGAAATGGAACAGTAAGCAGAGTTAAAAAAACACGATGGAAGCTTTTTCCTTTCGTTATAACTGAGAGTATAACCAAAGAAAAAAGCTATATATGGCTATATGTGGCTATATATCACTGAAAAAAGGAATACCCAAGTTATATATAAGCTTTTTATATATTGCGTTTTCCTTTTTTTTATTTATAATTAATAGAAGGAAAGAGTGAGGAAGTCGTCTAGTGAATTTCTTTATTATTTAAGAAAGCATTTTTTTTATCTTCACCCAGGGTATAAAGCATTTTTATTTATCCCTACCCGGGGGATAAAGAAAAACGCAATATATCAGACAAAAGCCGATATATATGGCTTGAGTATATTTATGACAGGGCAGTTTTTCTTTGGAATTATCTGGTACAGAACCTTTTTTTTCCGCAATTTTTCATGATTACATTCCTCTTGCTGCAAAATATAATATGGTTTCCTTGTTCGGCCTACTTTTTATTACATTTCAGTTACTTGCCGCATAATATAATAAAAGGAGAACTAAATAAAAAATCGGTCTTACTTCAGTCTTTACACCTATTAATTTGAGATAAAACAAATGAAAGGCCGAACGAATGAGTGAATGGATGGTAAAGAAGCCAAATAAAAGTGTTCTGTTTTCTTTAATAAAAAGATTGTAAATAATTATTTTATGGCAAAAATGTAATACTGAGAGCGGTAAAATCATAAATTATAGAGCCAAAACAGAATAGAGAAATCTTTTTTGGATTAGCCATATATTGGCCTTTGGCCAATATATCGCGTTTTTCTTTAAATCTATCTTCAGTGGGGAGAAAAAAAAAGTGCTTTCGCGTGGAAATAATAAATAATAAATATTATTTATTAAAAAAAGTAATATTTTTTTCTAAGATCTAGTTCAAGAATTGGTCATATTTATTTTGTAAATGAACAATAATATGAAAATTTATGAATTAAAAAAAACAGATAAATTGATTTTTATAATAACTAAATAAATTTCTAATTTCAAATTGTTTTATATAATTGAATCAACAGTTATTAAACTAAAATAAGTAATAAAAATAATTCAGCTGCTATTTTTTGCAATTTACTTCAAAAATACCCAAACTATAGCTTTTTGGCGAAACTCCAAAAAGCCTCGCGACCTTTTCTTCTATAACTTCTAGCTGACAGTCATGAAAAAGAGATAGCCTAGATATAGCGTTTTTTTTTTTATATATCAATATTTTTTGATATAGAGATAGTTTTGGCACTTTTTTATCAATTTAGAAGTTTAGATATATCCTACACGCATAAAGCTATCTCTATAAATAACTTTATTTGCTTATTTTCATCAATTTTGATTGCTACAAAAAATCAAAAAGATTGCTTGAAACTTAATTGTAAAACTACTGATATAAAGAAATTAGCCTGTGAAGGATTAGTAAAGTAGTTCTTCGAATATAGAAAATTCTTAAAGAAATGACGACTTTTTAATTCGTAACTTTTGGAACGTTTTTGGCTTTTTAGCGATTACGAATAAAGAAAATAGTTTTTGATATTGCTAGCTTTGCGCCGCATTATTTTAAAATTTTTTTTTTCTTATATTTACAAATTTTCCTTTTTTATTGTATTTATGAGTTCTTTTTTTTGTAAAAAATTGGGTATATTGAATAAAGTTTAATATTAATGAAATTTTTATTAAATTTTTTAATAATCATATTATTGAAAGGTTTATATAAGTTTTTTTTAGCTTTATTTTTCTAAAGCTTTCTTTGATTTCGTCTTGACGAAATCAAAGAAATCGACGCCCAAAGGGCTCGCGAGGCAGCCGGCGAGCGGCTTTACATATTGTTTTTTATTATTCTTTGAATAATAAACCGAAGAACATAGAGATGGTGCTTTGTTCTGTGGGCCATAGTTTTTCAAACGATGGTTTGAAGAATGGGGAGTTAATAATTATTTTATTTATTTTAACATATAAATAAAATAAGTTACTTTTTTATGGCAAATGAGGGCGATCAAATATATATAGTGAAAATACGAACGCACAATATACTAAAATATTACTATATACTCTATATAAAGTCGTTTCCCCTATTATTCTGACGTAAGAGGAACGGAAAATAATCAAACAAAAATTCCAAATAGTAAATTTGGAAAAACATATCTATAAATATACCTATACAAATAGAAAAAAAACAAAATTTTTTTTTACTATGACTGCAACATACTTAAAAGACGAAAATAAAAGTTTATGGACTCGTTTTTGTGAGTTTATTACTTCAACTGAAAATCGTTTATACGTGGGTTGGTTTGGAGTTATTATGATTCCTACATTATTAACAGCTACAACTGTTTATATTATCGCGTTCGTAGCGGCTCCTCCTGTAGATATTGATGGAATTCGTGAACCTGTATCAGGTTCATTCCTTTATGGGAATAACATCATTACAGGAGCTGTTGTGCCATTATCAAATGCTATTGGGCTTCACTTATACCCAATTTGGGAAGCTGCAAGCATTGATGAATGGTTATACAATGGTGGACCTTACGAATTAATTGTATGTCACTTCTTCATTGGAATTTGTGCATATTTTATAGTGTGCCTCCGCCTCAATTAAGTAACAGGCTGAGAAAAAAAAGTTATATTGCAAAAAAACTTGATATAATAAAAACTATGAATAATAAACCAACTGCTATATTATATAAAGTAGATTTGCAGCGAAAAGTCGCATGCTAGTTTATTATTGAATAAACTAGCATGGACAAATGAATTTACTTATAAATTTATTCGTTCTTAAATAAGAACTTTACGTTCAGAGATTATTATTACTTTGTTCAAATAATAATAATTTGAATCTGACATAATCCGATATCTTTTTGAAAAAAAAGGCTTATATATTTTTATAAGCTCTCTTTTTATTTTAAAGTTTTTAAATTCTCTTTAAACTATTAGAGAGAACAAATGACATGGGTGTCCTTTTGACTCGCCCCACTAATTGAAATAACACAATTATACGAAAATTAAAAAATTGCAAGAAATCATGATTGATAATTTGCAGCAAACTTCATGACTACTTGTCTTTGTGATTTCTCGGATCGCTTTTGACTATCTGAAAAATCACAAAGATAGGGGTTGGGAGAGAGTTCAGAGACTTTTATTTTAACATCTTATAAAAATGATACGTTTACATTTAGACAGATCATGATATTTATAAAATGATGACATAGTCCGTGTTATGTTTATATATTTTATTTCCAGAACAAAAATAGATAAAATAATTTTTTATCTATGCTATCATTATTTTTTTTTTGTGTTTTGGTTATATATAACATTATTCATGAGAGAATGGGAATTATCATATCGCCTTTATATCTAGGGCCAACAAATGTAAAAAGAGTTTTTGTTTAAAATTAAGTTTGACTGAAGAATTTAACTTGAATTAGGCCAAAAATGCTGAATAATGTTGAAAGATATTAAAGAATGTTAAAAATGCTAAGAAATCAATTTATTAACAAAGTCACAAAACAGATAAAACTAAACCAACCATAAATCAAACTCAACAAAACCTTAAAACTCACCTTTAAATAATACTATCATTATTTGTATCTTTAAATCTAGACAAAATAGCTTGTGACTGTAAAATAATTTGATACTCACGCATAGTAATGAAATAATATTTATCAATATTTTTTTTTGAAATTAAATATCTATTTAAAGTAGTTGCATCCATTTTTAGTTCGTTAGCAGCTTTCTCAATGCTGGTAAATATACCAACTCCGACAGCATAAACGCATCTTGATCTTATTACTCCAAGCAGAGCAAATTCTTTTTTTGAATTGTTTTCAATAAGAGTATCAATTGGAGGACTATCTAATAAAAATTCTTCAAATGAAATTATTTGATAGTTTTTTGCAAAATTTGCACTTTTCATTTTTTGATAAAAATAATTACGATTAAGATTAATTTTTGATGCATAATTTCCTATCCCGTAAAATACTTGACCAAAATGCGGAGAGTCTGGATCCAATACTCTAATGCACTTACAAATCTGAAAACTTTTTTTTGTTAATAAATTGGAGCTTTTTTTATTTTCTTTAAGATATTCATCCTCAGAAATATAATGATAAAGTTTTTGGAATCTGTTGTTTTTATTTTTTAGAGCAATCTCTAAATGACGATAGTCCATATTTAACGCTTCTGCGGCGTCGCGCGTAGTTGGAAATACTCCTAGATCATCTTTTAATACTTTAACTGGTTTGTTTGCATTTTTTGGTAAATTTTCAAATAATTTTTCATATGTTGATTGGATGTTTGAACTTTTTTTTAATGAAGGTATTGGATTATACAACCAATTCTTGGCGGTAGTTTCTTTTTGTTGCATTAAAGAGTTTTCCTGATTATCTAAACTTGGATCAGTACCATCAACGTTATAAAGAGGAATTTGTCGATTTATAAAAAATTGAATGCAGGCCTTTTCAACGTTTTTAAGAAGATGTAGTAATTTTTGATGGGTTTCCTCATCAAAAACATAATTAACACTTCGTTGAAGTATAGTATATGAAAATAGGTATTGAAACGGATCCAATTTCTCATCGTTTTTTAATTCATTAAAATGTTTTTGCAACAAGGAGCAATCATGACGATCTGCTTCAAGATCGTTACGATGTTTGGCTAGTCGCGCTCCTAAATTAGTTGTCATTCCGATATATGCTATTTGATGATATGAATTAAATATAATATATATTCCAATAAAACTTGGTAACAAATTTGAGAAAAAATAATTAAAACGTTTAAACATAATTATAAAATTTAAAAATTTTATAGTTTTAATTTAGCAAAAAAGCTAAACAAATACTCATTTTACATTTGATTTGAAAATTAAACTAAATGCCAAAAATTTTAAATATTTTAATACTTTAAATTTCTATTCTTTTTGACTAAATGGCAAAAAGAATAGAAATTTAAAGTAAAAATTTAAAATATAGAATACAAAATTTATAAAATAATTGGCAGTCAAATCCAATAAATAAACATAAATAGCTTTTTAGGCTAGAAAAAAATTTATAAATGTTAATTGGATTTTAGACTCAACGACTACACGTTTTATCTCTAATCTAGAGAATGATATAGTCTGATCTTAAATCATGCCGCCCGAAATACCCAAAACAAGCATTTTTCCCAGGGGAAAAAATAGAAAAATATTCCGTATTTCCATATGAAATGCGGATACTTTGGTTTTTTGGCAAGAGAATAAGGCTTTAGTTAAAGAATAAACACATGAATCATGCTGCATGCATGATTCATGTGTTTAACAAAAATGAGGAATGCGTCCTTAAATAAAATCTAGGGATTTTTAGTAGTTATATTAAAAAAAAATTTATCTGTATGCGAGAAAATTTTAATTATGAATTATTTTGATTCATTAAAAAAATAAAAAATGTGCATGACTTGGTACACGAAAAAACTCAAAATAAAATAAAATAACTCGCAAGAAAAAATAAACAGACTTATCTTCAACGATTACATGATAAAAATCGATAATACTAATAATTATTAAAATATTAAATATACTAATATTTTACAAAAAAAAAAGTTAAATATCCTATAGCTATCTCGATAAAACTAAAACTAACACTGATACATAAAACGGTTAAAATAAAAAAAATTTACATGATTTAATAATTATAATTATTTCGTAAAATTATGATATAATCTTAACTTTTAAAGAAATTAAAAGAAAAAATTAGTTTTTAAATATTTTAAAAAATTGTGGATTTCTGTAGCGTAAATTGATTGCGCATCATTATTAAAAAATAATGAATATTATTAAACAAATTGCGAAAATAAAATTATATTTGAAATTCGCAGTCATTTGTGACCAAATCAAATCAAAATTTCATTTCAAATGATTCAGAGACTATATGTTTGGGTTCATCATCGTTGAAATGAACGTTATATAGTCCATGTATTTATATTATTTTAATATATAATATTTTAAAATTTTGTAAAATACATGACTCAGCACCTGTGGCTTAATTAAATGGCCTTTTATTAAATATACTAATATTTTACAAAAAAAGTAAAAATTTATCAAACTTTAATATTAATAATAAAACTATATGCTGAAATATTTTAGAAGTGATCTTAACCGCTACAAATACACTGGTACGTTTTAATACCTTTTGGTGATAAGTTAAAACTGCAAAAATAATCAGCATATTGTAACTTTCATTTTTTAGTCTTCCCCTATAATTATCTGATCCGGAAAGGAGCAGATAATTATAGTAAACCCGTCAAAAATACCTAACCGGTATTCTTTTTTCCATGAAGAAAAAGATTGCTTGTCTGTTCTATAGACGTTATAGGAAAAATAGATTTATTACACGGTTTACTCCTTTTCCGGGGGGCCATGCAGAGGAAGACGTGACAGTTGCAATATTAAAGACTAAACGTTTAATTTTATATTTTTTTTATTAGAATAATATGAGTAAAAAAGAAATATAAGAATGATATAGTCTGATCTTTTTTAAAAAAAAGAAGTTTTTTTAAAATTTATTATGTATAATATTTTGTTTTAAAAAACATTAATGGCAGCTGCTGCGGTATATAAAACAAATAATTGATTTTATTTGATAACTATGCCCTTTATAATAGAAGAATCATTTTATAATATTATTAAAGAAAATTGAAAATATTGCAAAAAATTAATCTAAATATTAACTGCAAACGCGGTTATTTTTGATAAATTTAAAAATCTATCAAAAAAGAATTTAATAATTTGCAGCTAACTATATAAGAAAACAACTCTATATAATGGTTCAGAGACTATACATTCAATATTGTATATTTTACACAGTAATGACAAAGTCCACTTTATAATGAAAAGTTATAGTTATAGTGATTCGTTATTTATCCTATATTTTGTTTTATATTATATTATTTATATGGGACATTTTTTTCAAATTGAAAAAATGAAAATTAAACTATATGCTAAAAAGTTTTGAAATTTTAATCCTTTCTGAAGCTTTCTTTGATTCCGTCTTGATGGAATCAAAGAAATCGACGCCCAAAAGGCTCGCGAGGCCTCTGGCGAGCGGCTTTACCTATTCTTTTCTTTTTATCGAAACGGTATCGTCTTTATTTCTGTTTATACCCGGTCAGTGTACCATTATCAGATGAAAGTAAAAATACGGAAAACGCAAATAATAAAAAAAGGTAATAATTTAAAGTTTTATACATACGGTTGTGTTCATTCTACGAATAAACACAACCACAAGGAACAAAACTATTAGCATCTCTCGCATATTATTTTTTTTTATGGTCTTTTTTTCCCTCCACGCTTTGCATTAAAAATGCAAAGCGGGGCAGTGGATAGCGGTGCCCGCATTTGATCTATCTTTGATAGATCAAATGCGGGCACAAAGTCAAAAGCCTATATATGGGTATAGATATGGCTACAAAAAATATAATTATAATGAGAGATCAACGACTACACGTTTAATCTATAAGTCGACCCATTTTAAGGCGATGTTTGAATGATATAGTCTGTTCTTATAAGATTTAAATCTTTAAGAAAATTTTATTTTATAGATTTTGCGGTTTTTTTTATTATAATTAAAAAAAAACAAATTTTATAAAATAAAAAACAAAAAGATTGGACAAGGGTTCAGAAAAAGGCCCCTTTAAAAAAAAACTTTAAATGAAAATTATGAAATTGCAAAAAAAAAAAAAGAATTTATATGATTGGTATATAGAATATTTACAAAATAAACCTATAAATCTAAGCGTAAAGTATCATAAACACCATATTTGGCCAAAACATGCTGGCGGACCAAAAGACGGTCCTATAGTAATATGTACGATTAGAGATCATGCCCGTGCTCATTATATTCGGTATTTAGTATATAATGATATTCCGGATTATGCAGCTTACAAATGTTTAGTGGGAAAAACCGACGAATTAGTAGATTTAATAAATCAAAAACGAATTTTAACTAGTAAAGCTAGAAAAGTTTTATTTTGGAATCCTGAATTTCAGTACATTCAAAGTAAAAAACCAAAAAAATCTTATTTCTTACAAGAAAATCCTGATAAAGCAAAAGAATTTGCAAAATTAGGTGGAATAGCTTCTGGGCTTACATGGACCGAAAAAAAACTAGAATCTTCTCGAAAAAAAGGAAAAATTTTAGGAAAAAATTTTGGTTCTAAATCAGGCTTAAAACACCAAAATACAGAAACTAAAAAAAGACTAAAAAAAGAACTTACATGGAAACATAAGGGTACAGGCAAAACTGCTGTAACAAAAAATTTAAAAACAGTGACTCAAGTAGTCAATTATTTAAATACTATTGTTCCAAGTCTCAACTTTCCTAACTCTTTATCTCCTGTGTTACGAGGGATAGAAGATAGTCGTGGTGGTTGGTATATAGAAAAAGAAGTAGATATTTTTGAAACAACTGAAAATGAAACTGAAGAAATTACGGTTAATCAAAATGAAACCAAAAAAACTTGTTAATGAAATAAATAAAAACAATTTAGTTTAATAATAGTATTAATATACTACTATATTATACTATTAGGTTTTTCCTATTTTTAATTCCGCTCTCTCTTTGATAAACCCCACACTCCACGCTCTCCCTTTTTATTCCTTTTATTATGTACCCATGCCGGATACATAATAAAAGGAATAAAAAAAACCTACACTCCCCGCTCTCCCTTTTTACTCCTTTTATTATGTACCCATTCTAGGAATATAATAAAAGGAGTAAAAAGGGAGAGCGGGGTACTAAAGGTTTATCGAAAAAAAGGCGGTAGTGAATATTGTTTTGTATCAAAAACTAAATTTTTTAAATTTGCAGTATTTTTTTGGGTCCCCGGTCCGAAAGACCGGGGACCCAAAAGTATTCAGAGACTTATAAAATAACATTATTTATAAATTAAATAATGATTACATAGTCCATACCGTATTATAAAATACTGATATTATGCATTTTCAGACGGAATGCCTTTAGGGATTTCAGGAACATTTAATTTTATGCTGGTTATAATATAGGATAGCCCTTTATATTTTTTATAAAAATATAAGTGAATTTAAATAATTGCAAGGACATTTTATCATTTAATGAATTTTTTAATTTTTTAAACTATAAAACAATTTGCAGCAAAATCAAAGATTTTTGAAATGTTCAGAGACTATTTATTAAAAATGACCCCGGGCCCGGGCCCTGGTAGTCGTTATGACATAGTTCGTGTTACAATGAAAATTGTAATTAAACATGTTTCCAAGCAGAGCATAAAAAATATTGTGCTCTTTAAATTAAAAAAATTGCAAAAATCCAAGCTAAATCAAAAGATTATGATTAGATTTTAACTAATCATAATCCGATAATAAAAAAAATAAAAAACAAGCTTTCGCTCGTTCCGAAAAATAAAAAATTGGTAATTTGCAGTCTTACCTTTCAAAAATAAAATTTTGATAGGAACGATTCAGAGACTAAAAATTTGAAAAAAAAATTTATTCTATATAAGAAAAATTTGACACGTTTGGATCTTGACATTTAAATTTAATCGTTTTTCGAGCCATACCAAGTTTTTGACTTGCTTCATTTAAACTTGAAAAAACGTCATCATTTATCTTGATTTTTACACTAACTCCTTTTTTCACAAAGTTTTGAGTTTTTTCATTCCATGTAACAAGTATTTTCCTTGGTTTTATTTGAGTAGCTGTTTTTGATACATCGATAAAATACCAATTTTTATACTTTGGTAAACTCGAAAGACAATAATCTCTAATGTCGTTTTTAGCTATCTTAATATCCTTGTTTGCTTTAACAAGACTGTCATAAGTTTTTCCGTTTATAGATAGTGGATTAGCTTTTCCTTGGTGTACAGATGGAATAAATTTAGTTTTGGATAAAGGAAGTTTTAAAGTTGGTGTTAGCTTCATGCGTTCTTCTTGATTTTCATCTTGTTTTTGAGCTGCAAGAAATATAAAATTACTAGATTGGTCAGCTTCTTTTTGTTTTTCTGCTTGTAATCTAATCTTTTCAAATTCTTCTGAATCAAAAACAATGGTTTGATCTTTTTGTTTTTCTTTAAAAAGTTTTAAATCAAGCATTGATAAATTATCAATGTTCATTAATTTTACAATATTTTGGTACGCAGAAGATTTTTTACTATTGTAAATTTCTTTATGGTTGGCAATAAGCCAAGCAATAGCAAGACTTTCATAGTTTGAAAATGCATTTTTTAATTCCTTATTCAGTATATAGTTTATACCATATTCTAAGAAAATTGATTTTATTCCAAAAAAATGAAAATATTTCCATGGATTACCTTCTCCCGGTTTGATAAGTATTTCATTGAAATCTTCTTGCATTTTTTTATTCGGATGTCTATTTTCTTTTAAATAACTTTTGTGCCATGTTAAGCGATAAAAACCAGTAAAAGTAAGACCAATATAATAACATTCGTGATAGCTATTATAAACACAATATACACAATATGCTAGTAACCAAAGTGTTAGTACTGCTTGTGCATTTTGTAACGATTTAATATAACTTTGAACTTTATCTATAATTTGATTTATAGAATCCATAATTTTAAATGATAAATTTTTTTATGACATAGTCCGCTACTTAAAAATAATTTTTAGTGAAAAGACTTTTAGCGCTTTTCGATAAAATTTTTAAAATTTTATCAACGTTTAGAATATTTTGATGCATTTTCGATGGAGAGAGTGCCTTTAACTTTATTTTATATTAATAAAAGTTAAAGAAAAAAATAATTAAAAGTATTGCAAGAATATTTTCACGCTCTCGCGTCGAAATAATAAAAATTATTTATTATTTCGACGCGAAAGGATGAAAATAAATTTGCAGCTTAATCATTGCCTTTTATTTTCTTAGCGAAAACGTCGACTGGTTGCTTTCTTCACAATGCCGCATCTTTGATAGTTTTTTACTATTAAAGATACAGCGAGTACCTCACTCTCTTGAATAGCTTGAAATAAAAGATTATGAATAAGTTCAGAGACTAAGTATTTAACCTATATTCAAGAAATAATAGGATGACATAGTCCTTTTTACATATGTTTTATGTATATTAAGCCTTTCCATATGTTGGGTTGAGTCAAAAATGCCCCTTTTTTTTTATAAAAAATAAGTAAATTTACTTTATTGCAAAAAATTATAAATAAATAATAATTTGCAGCGATTTATGATTTTTGTCTATATGAAAAAAAAGCTATAGAAAACTCGTAAAGCGTTCAGAGACTAAAATGAAAGATTCATTTTATTATAACCATCAATTTTTTTTACCAAAATTTTGAATAGCTTTAATAGAAATGAATTATGCAATAGTCCGTTTTTAAATTCAAGTTTAAAAGAAAATGGTAGCTGGAGTTTTATTTAAAAGCTCTTTTTAAAAAAGAATTTTAAAAGTATAATTTAAAATAATTGCAAAAAATACAATAATATATTAAAAATTTAATATATTTAATATTATTTGCAGCAAAATTATGGCCCTTTAAAGGACTATGAACTGTTCAGAGACTAAATAAATTTTAACATGTATTTTATAAAAAAATTAAAGCAAATTGGGTTGTGGTAAAACAAGAAGACTTAAACTTATTTTACCACCATAAAAATTAAAAACTAATCATTTATTTACAAGCAAATACAAAAACAAGAAATTTATATTTAATTTACAAAAAACCAAGTTTCCCATTTCGGATCTGTGCTTTCGCAGCGTTTTTTAACGATTTCTTTTGAAACACTTTTTGCTAATTCAGCTTTTGAAAGACTCCAATAAACAATTCCGTCTATTGAAACTTTTTTAGCACGAGAACTGCCTGTTTTAGCAGAAATTACGTTTTCTGAATCTTTGATCCAAGAAAAGTCTGAGTTGTTAGCATTGTCACAAGCATTTATAATTTTAGTTGTTGAAAAACCAGTTTTATTAGCACATTCACGAATACCTGAAAAAGCTTGATTTTTGTATTTTACTCCGCGAGGTAGATACTCATTGCCCGGTGTTCTAATTTCTTTTTTTACTTTTTTTTTTTCTTTTTTAATAATTGGAACTCGCTTTCAATTTTTCCATTTCTCTGCTTGACTTTTTAATCGTCGTCTAACGGTTTCAACATTTAATTTTAATGCAATTAATTGCAGCTCTTTTTATACTCAAATGAACTATTCCATTAATTTCACATGCAATTGCGTTGGATGCTGTATTTTCATTTTCTAAAATAAAACTGAAATTTTTTTCAGTAGAATCTCGTTCATCAGTACCAACATTATATACCATTCTGCCTTGTTTTTTAAACTCTTCAACGCATTTTTGTTCTTCAATTCTAAGGTACCACTTAAGTTGATTAATTTTTGGTTCAGATATAATTCCAGTAACGAGTTTTTCAGACACGATTAAAAATTTTAAATAATCGTTCGGATTCAGACCTTGAGTAATAATATCAATGTAATCCTTCCGTAATTGCACATTACGATGCTCTCTTCGTTCGAGGTCTGACGCATGGTCTTCTTTACGTCTACTTCCATTACTTGTTTGACCTACATAATCTTTGTTGTGATAATTATTACGAATAATATAGACTAAAAAAATTCGAACCCAAGTTTCTGTAAAAAGACGATTATGATTATGATTATTTTGATTTTGATTAGAAAAGTTTTTATTTACATTTACATCCATAAGATTAAAAATATTTAATTTTTTTTATAATTTTTACATGAAGACATAGTCCTATGCTTTAATTTTTATTTTACTATTTGTTAACTACTAGTATACTAGTATTTTTTTTTACACTTTATTTTCTCTACTATATTTGGAAAAAATATAATAAAAAAAGCTAAAAGAAAAAATAATTGAAAAAACGCGTAAGAATATAACCGCAGAAAGGCTAGCTTGCTTGTTTAGGCACGTACAAGTCACAAGCGTTTTTTTTTAAACGTTTTTTTGGTAAACATTTATAATATATTTATATATTATAAAAAAAAATATTTGTAAAATTTTCAAATATTTTAAAGAAATACTTTTATACTCTTTTAAAAAAATAAAGATAATTAAAATAAAAATTAAAGATAACATGTTTTGGCGGAGCTCTATTCTCTGCAATGCACGGATCATTAGTAACATCTAGTATTATCCGTGAAACTTCAGAAGAACAATCAGCTAACGAAGGGTACCGTTTTGGGCAAGAAAACGAAACTTACGTGCGCCACGAACTTTTTAATTTAGAATCCTTGATGGATATAGCTTTGAGTGGACCAATATTATTTATTGAGTATAAGCTATCTACACCAGACTTAGGTAGGCTCGAAAGAGAGACGCTTGAAACAAAGTTCCTGCTAACAAAAGCATGTCTGGAAAACTGTAACGTTACAAAGACATATTGTAATAGTTATTGGTGAGTAGTCCCCTCTATGGAAAAAACTATCCTGTTTATAGACTTGTTTTGGTGCAGGTCGAGATGGGCTAAGGTCGGAGTTATCGATCTCCTATACTTAATTAGATTTATGTCTGACAGTATGCAAAAGACGATTCACGTTGGTGTAGGTGACGTGGAAAACCACTTGTCTTTTGGGCCAATTTCTTTCAGATTTAAAGGTCGAACATCATTCCTAAAGAGGGGTCTTCTCTATAACAAGGGAAGAACAATAAATTATAAAAACGTGGGATACCCTAAAAGCAGCAATGCTCATGGGTACGGAGATCCCATAGTACGAAGCAAAGATTTTCGACTTTATGCCGGAAATTCTAAGGTAAGGAAGGGGATCAGCAAATCAACTGGCGTAACAAAAGAATCTCCACCCGGAATGGGGGAATTAGATCAGATGAAAGCAAATTATCGTAGAATAATTCATAATCAGCCTGATTTAAAGGTTCCTAACAGTTATGTCAAATTTACAAATCTATGTACCAAAAGAATTGGTTTACCAGTTTGCGATTTATATCGTTTTATGATAAACCCGATTATGTTTGAATTGGCATATAAGCAAATTAAAAGTAATCCGGGAAATATGACACGTGGGATAGATAATCAAAGGTTAGATGGAACTAATTATAAAACTCTTACAAATACCATCGATGAAATTAAAAAAGGATCTTTTAAATTTTCACCAGCTAGAATTCATCAAGTTCCCAAACCTGATGGTACCTTTAGAGCCCTTAAAATATTTAAACCTCGAGACAAAATAGTTCAAAGAGTCATGATTAACGTCTTAGAAGCGATATATGAACCTGAGTTTCATGAAATAAGTTTCGGCTTTCGCCCAAATCGCGGAGTCCATGATGCACTTGAATTTGTAAAGCAGAAATTTAATGGAGCCAAATGGTTTATTGAAGGAGACATTTCTAAATGTTTTGATAAAATCGATCATAAATTACTACTCGAAGTAATTGGTAGAAAAATTCACGATGACAAGTTTATAAATTTTATCAAACTTTCATTAAATGCTGGATATCTAGATCTTAATACTCAGGAAAAAGTATCCGATATAGTGGGAACTCCTCAAGGTTCAATTGTAAGCCCTCTTTTCGCCAATATATTCCTACACGAGTTGGACAAATATATTTTAGAAGTTTTATCTCCTAAATATAATTGCGGTAGGAGTAGAAGACATTTTAAACCTTATAAAAATCTTGAATACCCATTGAAAAAAGCTAGAGAAGCCTATCATCAAGCTATTTTAGATAAAGATTTCGAAACAAAAAGAATCAAGGCCCAAGAAATTATCGCTTTGAGAAAGCAACGCCAACAATTGCCTTCTAGAGATCCTATGGATCCTAATTTCCGTCGTTTCTATTATGTAAGATATGCAGATGATTGGCTTATAAGGCTTACGGGCTCCAACAAAGATGCAGAAAATATAAAGAAAGATATTGCGGATTTTTTATCTACTAACTTAAAATTAGATCTTAATATATTTAAAACTCTAATTACAAATGCATCGTCCGATTCTGTCATATTTTTAGGGGCTAGAATTCATGTTCCTAGCCAACGAATTTTAATAAAATTCGAGGGTTATACAAACAAAGGTAGAGCTGTACCTGGAGTACAAATTAACGCTCCGGTAGATAGAGTTTTAAAAAAACTAGCCAAAAATGGATTTTGTGTCCTAGACAAAAAAAACAATTTCAAAGCTAGTCCTAAATTATCTTTTTATCATTTACCGCCTAAAGATATAGCGGACGCTTATCAATCTGTTTTCAGAGGCTTCTGTGAATTTTATTCATTCGCAGAAAATGGTAATGCCCTTCGCTATAAACTTAGAAATGTACTTAGATCCTCTCTTTGTAGATTATTGGCTGCAAAGATGAAATTAAGAACAAGACGTCAAGTTCTTTTGAAATATGGTAAAAATTTGGAGAAGTTATCCAAAAATCAAAAATTTGAATATCTCAAAGTTTACATCTTAAATAAACCTCTTTTCCATTCTAGAACTGCAAAAGGAAAATTTAAAGGTAAAATAAAAACAAATTCTAGCATAAAGCTATCTCAAAATCCATGTATTCCTAACCTTTCTTTTAAAAGCTTTAAAGGTCTTCAAGGAATGACTTGTGTTAAATGTGGTTCAACGGTGGATGTGGAAAACCATCATATCCGAAACCTGAAACATATTAATAAGTCATTAGATCCTTTTGACAAACTAATGGTGAGCATTAATAGAAAACAAATTCCTCTTTGTAAAACTTGTCATATGAACAAACATAAAGAAATAAATCGCCTTTCCAAAACGAAATAAACTAATATCTTTCTTTTTCAAACGATTTGTGGAAAGCCGTATGATGGGAAACTATCACGTACGGTTTGGAGGGGGGTATTGCGAACCCGTCTCGGGAGCGAGCACCTACCCTACTCAATTGTTGCTGCACATGGTTACTTCGGTCGCCTACTGTGGCAATATACAAGTTTCAACAACTCTCGTTCATTACACTTCGCATTAGCTGTATTCCCTGTAATTGGAATCTGGTTCACATCATTAGGAATTTCTACAATGGCGTTCAATAGAGCGCCGTTTAAACTGCTTTTGCTGCGATTTTCAAAAAAAGCAAAAAAAGCAATTTTAACGCAAACTAAAACAATTGCAAAAATCTTTATTATTTATGTAATTGATGAAATTTGCAGCTAAATTACTAATATAAATAATGTAACAAAGTTTTCTATTTTTCTTTAATATATTATTGTTCGAAGAAAAAGCTTTCTTACATAAAGGAATTTAATATATTGTAATATTATATAAATTCAATTTATTGATTTATATTAGTAAATAGTTCAGAGACTAGATATTTAGCTAATTTAAGTTTTTTACTTTTATTAGGTGACATAGTCCTTTAAGCAAATTATTTTGCTTATTATAAAGTCAACCTTAATGGGTTTTGAAAAATAAGACCTACTTAGTCTTAAAAACTAAGACTATTATTCAAATAAATTGCAAAAAAACAAACAAGTTTATTTGCAACCAATTACTGTATGATTTTGGTAAGAGATCATTAAAAATTGGTTCAACGACTATAGATTTGAATTTTTTTTATTTTATTATCGTGTCATCAATAATAAAATAAAAAAGAATATGACATAGTCTGATCTTTTTTTAAAAAAATATTATATATGATAATTTATTTAATTTTTAATTGAAAAAGAAAGATTTAATCTTTAAAATTATTTATTTACGACTCCTTGCTTTATTTTTAAAACAAACAAAATAGAATATATTTCGTAATTCGGTCCTGTTTATTTTCAAATAAACAAGACAAACTTAAAATCCGAAATATATCATAGCTATCTCTCTTTCAGGACTAATCCTAAGAGAAAGAGTCGCGGGGTTCCAAGAAACCTCTCTAACATTAAGCAAGGGTTACAATTGAAATCAAGTTTACATTCGTAAATTTAAATTTCATGTAATAAAAAAAATAATTTTTTAACAAAAATGAAACTTCAACCAATCTATTGTAGATTCTAATGCTCGTGTTATTTCTTCTTGGGCAGACATTATTAACCGTGCGAACTTAGGATTCGAAGTAATGCACGAACGTAATGCACACAACTTCCCATTAGACTTAGCGTAAAACACTTTTTTTCATTTATATTTTATCCCTTGCTACAATGTAACAAGGCATAAAATATAAATAAAATAAAAATTTTTTTTATGAAATTTATCCCTTGTTACATTGTAACAAGGGATTATTAATTTTTGTTTAATTATTTGATACTTTAAATACTCCAATAACTTAAAACAATATTTAAAAATTACTATTTAATAATGCGTTGCTGCTTTTTTTTTATTTTTTTGTTATTATTTCTTTACCAAATGGTTTCCGCGCAAGGTCTCCTCGCATATCTGGTCCCATCGTATACGAGCTTACGAGAGAACTGGATATACGAGAAGACTTTCAAAAAAAACTAAACCTTTTTATTCTATTCTAAATTATTCTTCTTATTTTTCTCTTTACTGTGTATTTTTCTTGCATCTTAATCATTTTTAATCGTTCTATAAGTGTAAAAACTTAACAACCCATTACTTTCAAAATAATAAAAAAAAGTTTATAACCACAACCTTTTACGGGGTTCCAAGAAACCCCTTTATTTTCTTCCATATTTTTATGCCGAGTCTTTTTTTTTGCACGGCCCTCTCGTTTTCTAGAAGTTATATGGTAAATCCATCCAAAATACTTAACGGCTATTTCTTAGAAAACACTGGAGCTAAAAAATGAAAAGAGATAAAAGTTGTGACAGAGAGATAGCCTTAACTAATGATATTGTTTTTACCGGTTCTGAGAGAGAGTCGCGGGGTTTTTCGGAATCCCGCTAAAAATAACAATATTAGAAAAACGACTATTTTCACGTAAACCTAAAATCATAATATTTTAATTTTTAATTAATATAATATTATATTAAAAAATTATTAAACAGAATAAATTGACATATTATTTAAAATAAGTTATATTGTTTATACAAATGATAATTTTTGAATTTAGTAAATTCACATATCAAATAATTTTAAATGAATCGTTAATGATAAAGTTTTATAATTCTTTTTCTAAAACATGTTTTCGTTTCTCGGAACGAGCGAAAGCTTTTTGCTTTTAGACAAAAAAAAATAAGAAAATATAAATATTCTTAGAGCTTATCGAATTAAAGTTATAGCATAGGTTTTTGTACTGTTTGTGATTCCAAAAAAAAACAGAATACTAAAGCTTTACCCTGTTCGTTCTACATTAAATACAGAACAAATAAAGTAATTTTTAATTAGGAAAAAAACTATTTCTAGCACGAAGAAAATAGGGGGTATAATTAAATTGGTAGAATGTCGGTTTTGCACGCCGAAAGCGCGGATTCAAATTCCGCTACCTCCATACTTTATATATTATTATTATTAAAATAATGAATTTTAAAAAAAAACTGAAAATACTATTTTCTGATAAAACGAATACTATATCTATAGTAAAAAACACTCTATTTTGTGCAAGCGTCTGGCTTAAATATCGCTTTGATCTTTTTAAGACAGACGCTTGCAAAATAAAGTGTTTTTTTCTTTTACCAAACCAAGAGAGAGAATTGCTAACTTTATGGGTGGTTTTCTTTTATATATCAACAATATATGCACAACAAAAACATTCGAAAACCATAACCATTAAATGGTTTCTGTTATTTTTGTTGGTTTTTGGTTTTTGATTTAAATTATTAATTTTCTTAAATTTTTAAATTTATATATATATATATTTCTTGACAAAACTTTAAAAATTTTGTAATATAAATTTAAAAAGAAAAATAATAATGTTGTATTCAAAATTTAATCATTTTATTTTTAACGCGATATTAGTAAAACCTGCAATATATGGCTACTGCTCGCATTCGATATATTTTTAATATATCGAATGCGGGCAAGACTCGATAGCTAATAAATTATCCATAATGCTTTTTTCATAGATCAAATATAGATGTAAGAAAATAGCGTAGTTTAGTGACCCCAAGTTTTAGAGCCCGTAACTCAATCGGTTAGAGTGATTCTCTAATAAAGAATTGGTTGTCTGTTCAAATCGGATCGGGCTCAAAATTTAAGTCGTGTTTATTAGAAGAATAAACACGACAATAATAAAAAAACCAATCCCTTCGCAAACGAGGGAACCGTTGATTAAATTATGAAATCTTTTTTTTGTTTTGTTTTTTCAGTTATTTCGCTTTCAATTTTGCAAAAGCTGGTTACTTTTATAAAACTTTTATATATAGGAAAAAATAGTTTGTAGGTCAGAAATACCTAAGCTCTACTGTTCCGTTTTACTTTGCATGGCTCCTCCAAAAACGGGGAATCGTGTAATAAATCCAACTAAATTTTTTTCTCAATAGGTTTTTTTATTTTTTAGCAAAGGTAAAAAATAAAACCCGCTCACCAGTCGTTTCAATATTTCTTTCCCTTCATCCAAGATCGAAAGAAAAAAACAAGCGAAAGCATTTTTCTTTCCATATCTCTATCCCGAGAGAAGAAATTTGTTCTTTTTACCTGAAACAAAGCTATGAAAAGGAAAACACAATATATATGGCTTGAAAACCATTTTTATTTTTTTCTAATGTTTCTAGATTTTTTTGGTTTCGATTTTTCGTCAGATTGATTGGAATTCCTTAAAACCTCGCAACTTTTTCTCTTTTTTAGAAAAAAATAGCGGATAATAAATTGTTTGTGACCCTTTTTCCATGTATTAAAAATATATAAAAAGAAATAGCCATTGTGTAAAAAGACGCAAAAAGTATTTGTACACAATTACATTTGTCATCTAGTTTTTATTTTATCTTCCCTTAAAGTATTCTTTCAATTTTTCAATTTCCTTCCTCCGATGTTGTTACGTGATTAGATTCTGTTTTGCTTGCGCTTTCCGCTATATAGCGAAGAGTAATCGTTCTTTATACTATAATTTCGCTTTTTGTGTAAAAGGCTAATGAAGAGAATCGAAGTCAAAGTAGGGATAAACGTTTTATATCATATTATGGCAAGGCAATAAAAAATATCATTATTATATATAATGTTCTAAAACATATACTAACAGAAAGAATACAATGAAGAAAGGCTTCACTTTTTTGCCATGGCAAAAATAAATGTAAAAGATAACCAGTTTTTGAATTGCTTATTGTCATCAATTTATATAATTAAAAATAAAGATTATTGATGGAAATCTATTTTTTTTACAAAAATTTAAAGAAATAAAAGTGTGAAACCATTTGTTTTTTTACCTTTGAACAGCCATATATTAGCCAAAAGTCTATATATGGCTTTGGTGCCCGCTTTCGATATATTAAAGATATATCGAAAGCGAGCACGACGCGAAAGCTATATATTGCATTTTCCCTTTGTTCTTTACTCAGTGGGAAGAAAAGAATAAGGCTTTCGCGTCCAAAAAAAAAATATTATTTTTTTAATGAGGCTAAAAGTCTATATATTGCGTTTTCCTTTGGTCTTTTTTTTAAAGAGAGGTCTCCTTGCAAGCAAGGAGACCTCTCTCCAAAAAACGACGAAGCAAGCGAGTCTTTTTTTTCCCTCCACGCTTTGCATTAAAACTGCAAAGCGGGGCAGTGGAGAATGGTCTCCTTGCATGGTCTCTTTGCCTGGTCTCTTTGCAATATCCGGTCTCTTTGCATGTCCGGTCTCTTTGCATGGTCTCTTTGCTTGCAAAGAGACCGGAGATGCAAAGAGACCATGCAAAGAGACCATGCAAAGAGACCGGAGATGCAACGAGACCGGAGATTGCAAGGAGACCACTTCCCAAAAAACGACGAAGCAAGCGAGTCTTTTTTTTGGTTTCCTTATTTCAAAAAAGGAATCCAAAACACGACGAAGCAAGCGAGTCTTTTTTTTGGTTTCCTTATTTCAAAAAAGGAATCCAAAACACGACGAAGCAAGCGAGTCTTTTTTTATTATAATAAAAAAAAAACCCAAAAAAAATAACGAAAAAAACAAATTTTGATTAGTTTTGAAAAGTTTAATGTATAAATTTTTTTATCTAAATTTTTTTTTTTTTTTAGCTAATTTGACTTTTTTAAATAATTTTGTTAATATAATATAATGAGATAGACAACGAGCAAAATAGAATTAAAAATAAAAATAATTAAATTCATTTTATTTTATTTTATTAGTTCTCAACTGTTCCACCTTTTATCCGTATAAAATAAAAAACGGTAGAAGGTTTTTGATTTTAGAGGTTTAAATATTTAAAACTTAAAAAGAGTTCGTAGCTTAATTGGATAGAGTTTATGACTACGGATCATACGGTTAGAGGTTCGATTCCTCTCGAACTCATATAATTGGTTGTTTTGATTTCTTTATCTTTTTTGCGCATTGTCACCTCGCAAGATTCAGTCCCCTCACAAAATTCAGTTTTCTCGCAAGATTTGGTCCCGTTGTTTGCGAGGGAACCCCGGTTTCGTAAAACTAAAATAAAAATGCGATAACTTTAGGGTCATTAAAAATATAAGTCAAAATCAAGTTTTTAACATCAAAAATGGATGGAGTTAGAAAACGAAACAGAAAAAAACTAATAAATATCCTTTTAGGTTCAGCAGAATTCGAATCTGCATTCTATGTTTAGAAAGCATATATCTTATCCATTAGATTATGAACCCATTTAAATTTTTCTTTCTCTGCTCTATAGGACCCACCATTTTGGGCCCCATACAATTTAAAAATAGCAATAAAAATTGCATAACGTCAAGGTGAAGTGGATAACAGCTTATACGTGTATAAAAAGAAATTTCTCAACATCGATCTATCAAACTCGAAAAACAGCTTTCATTGATTGCGTTAAAACGCAATAAAAAAAATCAACGCCTTTTTGGCTTGTACGAAGAAAAAAAAAATAATATAATATTATGTATAAAATAGTTATTCATGGAAAGACTATTTTCTTTTGAAATTTTTTTTTATTATAATAGTTTACTTTATTAAAATCGTCAAGTTTTTCGACATCTCTGGATTTAATGTGGTAATCCAAAGATGTCGAAAAAAGTGATTTTTAACTCTTTGTAAAGATTAATAATTTACTCTTTCTTTTTCTTTATTAGGGACGAGCGAAAGCTTGTTTTTTTTATCCAAAATTGGTTTTAATGTCGCTTTTTTCATTTATTTATATCCATAAAAAGAAATATCTATTATTATTTATATTGTTCCGTTTTATTTACGCTTTTTGACTCTCTTTGATTTTTTATTTCTACTTTCTGTTTTGCTCTCGGTTTAAACAAGAGGTAAATTGTTCCTCCTTGCTCTACCGAATTATATTGGTTGTTTCGACAAATAATATAAAGTAAATGGATTTCCGTTCAACTATCTTTAATATTTAGCGCCCGCTTTCCATATATTTAAAATATAATACTTTCATTTGACTTTCCAGTTTTCGATTTATTTTTTTTACAAAATGAAATAAAAAAAAGAACGGTCATTTTAATATTTAAAGAGGAATAAAAAAAAAACAAAGTGAGCACTACGCGAAAGCCTTTTTCTTTTCTTCCCGCGGGGGAGAGAGCAAAAGGAAAATGCAATATATAGGCTATCTCTTTTGCATGACTTCTAGGATTAATTAGAAGTCATGCAAAAGAGGGTCGCGGGGCTTTTAGGAGCCCCGCTAAAGGCCTATATATGGCCGGTGCCCACATTCGATATATTAAAAATATATCGAATGTGGGCACGACGCGAAAGCTACAAAACAAAGAGCTTAAAAGATTTAAAAACGAGCAATTAAATTTTTCTTTTGAAGACTGAAATTTGTTTTATATTGAAAAAATAATTTTGTGATATTTTTTTATTCATTTTTGATATATATGTTTATAGAAATCATAAAAAAGAAAGTTACGGGATTTCTTGGAACCTCTCTAAATTTTTTTTCAACTATTATCCAATATAGAACAGATCAGATAATTGCAATAGAAAAGTAGGAAAATTAGGTTAATTTTAATTCTTTTAAGAGAAGATCGTTTTAGCAACTTTCTTTTATGCTTTTATATGATAGCTCAAAATAGTTTCAAAAAAAAAAGAGAAAACAAAGACTTACATTATCTCTTTTTTTCTCTTTTTTTAAAGAGCGTAATAAAAAATTTGACAAAAACATGTAATATAATTAATTTATTTATCTCTAAAATTAGATTTACTCATTTTATAAAGCGAAAAAATATTTCTAATTTTTACTAGTCCCATTTTACCCTATTCTGTTTTGTTCCTATTAACCGTTTTCATTGGTTCTCACTTTGAACCCTAAAAAACCAAATGTAAAATATATTATCTTGTTTTATTGCCGCATAGTAAAATATGGTTTTTCTATGAAAAGGGCCGAAAGAAAAAAAGCCAATTATTCACTATTACATTATGCAGCCTCGAAACGAAATATAGTAAGGGAGCTAAATGATAAGTTAGGAACAAAACGAAATAAAATAAATTTTTGAAAAAATAAAAAAGAATTGCCAAATAATATATAGCGACATATAACCATATATAGGCTATCTTTTTTCTCTAACTTCTTGCTGAGGCAAGAAGTCAGGGAAGAGAGGGTCGCAGAGTTTTTTAGAGACCCGCTAAGTAGCTGTCGAATCTCATTAAATGGCAGATTTTTTATTTTATCTCGAAAGAAATTGAGTATTATTAAGGTAGTCTATAGTCGACATTAAAAATGTAAAGAATATACCATTAATTTTCACAACTTTCTCTTCCGGATTCAAAAAAACTGAAAGAAAAATAGCAGAAAAAGTAAAAAAAAAAAAACGAAAAAGAAAATTAAAAAAATGCTAATCGTATTATCGCGTTGAAAATATCTAAAAGGGTAGCCTTGTTCCAGCCATAGATAGCTTTCTCGTCGTGCCCGCTTTTGATCTATCAAAGATAGATAGATCAAAATCGGGCACAAGGCCAAAGGTCTATATATTGTGTTTTCCTTTTGTTATACCTTCGGGTATAACAAAAGGAAAAGGCTTATGTCGTTTTTTTTTACCTCTGCTAGTCTATCTCTGGATGGCTCTCCTGTTTTCCAGGGGGCCGTGTGGTAAACCCAACTGAAATACTGGTTGGATATTTCGGACTAGACAAAGTGAGCGGAGTAAAAAAAAACTCATCGGGAAAAGATTTCTATAATATAATATAGTTCATTCCATTTTTCTTTGATTTTTGGGTCCTTTTATGGAAAGCCCATATTATATTTCTTTTTTGCTTCTGGTAGATTATAATCGGGAAAACGACCATTATAATCCAGCGAGAACAAATCGATACGTTTTAATCCGATTAAAATAAACCCGATCAACATATACCGATTGCTTCTTAAAAGGGTCCGAACGTTCTATACTAGATAATTCTAAGAGAAGACATCGATAAAAAGAAACGCAAAAACCATAAAACAATAAAAATTTTATCGTAAAATATATTATGATTATTAATCAAACTTATTTAAAAGTCGCAGATAATAGTGGCGCACGAAAATTAATGGTAATCCATGTCTTTAAAAAAAAAGCAGCAAATATAGGCGATAAAGTTATTGCAGTAGTTAAAGATGCAATACCAAATATGGCTTTAAAAAAAGCAGATGTCGTTACAGCCTTAATTGTTAGAACAAAAAAAGGTCTTTGTCGAAATGAAATGTGGATAAAATTTGAAGATAATGCTGCAGTAATTATTCAAAAAGAAAGTGGTAATCCACGTGGAAGTCGTATTTTTGGAGTTATTCCTGAAGAATTAAGAACTTTAGGTTTTACTAAAATTATTGCTCTTGCTCCAGAAGTTGTTTAAAAATAATAAACAAATAAAAAATAAAACATTCAATATTGAAAAGTTCATATTTATTGAACCTTGAGACATATATTGGTTTTTGGCCTTGTGCCCGCATTTGATCTATCATTGATAGATCAAATGCGGGCACGACGCGAAAGCCTTTTTCTTTTCTTCCCAGCGGGGAAAGAGCAAAAGGAAAATGCAATATATAGTTTTTGCCTATATATGGCTTTGGCGCCCGCATTCGATATATTAAAAATATATCGAATGCGGGCACGACGCGAAAGCTATATATGGCTATATATGGCTTGAATTTAAAAATATTATTTTTTATTTCGACGCGAAAGCCTTTTTCTTTTCTTCCCAGCGGGGAGAGCGCAAAAGGAAAATGCAATATATAGGCTATCTCTGTTGCATGACTTCTAGGATTAACTAGAAGTCATGCAACAGATCGGGCTTTAGGAGCCCGCTAAATATATATGGCTGGTGCCCATTCGATATATTTTTAATATATCGAATGCGGGCACGACGCGAAAGCTATATATGGCTATATATGGCTCACTAAATAGTTTTTATTATTTCCGACGCAAAAGCATTTTTTTTTTTATACCTGAGTTAAAAAAATGCCGTTATATTGAAATATATTCGTCGGAAATATACAATTGAATCCGAAATATTTAAAAGTTTTTTTTTTTGGGTCTTTTTTTTGGATTCTCTTTTTCAAAAAGGAATCCAAAAAAAAGACGAAGCAAGCGAGTCTTTTTTTTTTCTCCACGCTTTGCATTAAAACTGCAAAGTGGGGCAGTGAATATTAAAAAAAAGACGACACAAGCTTTAATCAGGCGTATAGTAATATTTTTTAGGTATGATTACGCAATTGCGTTTCTAAAACTAAAATATCGAATTTTTTGAAACCAGAAAAAAACTGGCAGTCGCGTGTTTTCATAGATTTATTAAAAAAAAGATCATCAATATATTGAAACTAGAAAAAAAATTTTCCAATTTTTATATCTTTCTCTTATATTATTTAATTTGTTTCATTTTTTCTCCGCCATTTTTCGTTTAGCCCTCTACGATTTTTCCTTTATATATAAAATAAAAAGAGAGACAAATAGATTATTAGTCTCGTCATTGGTTTTTTCCACGTAAAGGTTTAATAAAAAATATTATATTCTGCTACGTTTCCGCAAAATATAATAAAGAACTGAAAGAAATAGCTCAAGCGATAAAAAAATAGACCGGCTAAACGTTCCGTTCCAGATGATTACAAAAGAAGGCTAAAAATTACGCGGTAAAAATAAGAGGGAACGGAAAATGAACACCCTATTTCATCTTTTATCTAAGGTTAATGAAAAGAAACTAGAACGTATAATTAATTTTTTTTAGTATTTTTTATTTTTCCGTTTTTATCAAATATTCTTTAAATATTAACTATCAATAGAATAAAAACGAAAATCTATAAGAACTATTATTTTTCATTAAATTTACCTTTGACAATGATCTCTATTTTTTTCATTTATTGGAGGAAAATAGGTGGAGAGATAAAAAAAGACTCGCTTGCTTCGTCGTTTTTTGGAAAACGTTCTCCTTGCATGGTCTCTTTGCATGGTCTCTTTGCATGGTCTCTTTGCATGGTCTCTTTGCATGGTCTCTTTGCATGGTCTCTTTGCATGGTCTCTTTGCATGGTCTCTTTGCATGGTCTCTTTGCAAGCAAAGAGACCATGCAAAGAGACCGGAGATGCAAAGAGACCATGCAAAGAGACCGGAGATGCAACGAGACCGGAGATTGCAAGGAGACTACTCTCCAAAAAAAAGACTCGCTTGCTTCGTCGTTTTTTGGATTCCCTTTGTGAAAAAGGGAATCCAAAAAAAAGACCAAAAAAAAACCCAATATATAGGTCTTTGGCACAAGGCCAAAGGTTTATATATGGCTTCAATTAAAAAATAAAGCCAGAAGAAAAAAAAATTTTACTATCATGTTCTGTTCTGTAGCCATATATAGGCCGTTGGTCTTGTGCCCGCATTTGATCTATTTTTAATATATCAAATGCGAGCAAGACGCGAAAGCTATATATTACATTTTTTTTTCTCCTCACCGGGGAATAAAAAAAAAGAACAATTAAAATTACAGAATGGGGCAGTAAAAATGTACAAACAAAAGTATGATTAAAAAAAATAATCGAATTTTGATAAAAAAAATTTAAAAAATTAAATATGACTCAACGTTTAAAAAAATTTTATACAGAAATGATAAAACCTCAAGTGCGGATTGGTAAAAGATATTAATGTAAAAAAATAACGTAGTAAAGGTTAAAAGCCTGCATCTTACCTTATAAAACAAGATAATTAAACGAAAACAAAAAGAATTCTAAAAAAAAAAAAAACATAAAAATGTACGGGGACAATAGCATGATGTTAAAGCAAATAAAGATCAGTTCAAAAAATCTAAATATTGCGAGGTAATGCCACAAATAGGTTGTTTTTAATGTTTCGTAATAATTAAAATGTTAGTTTTCCGCTATGTTTTATCTCAATTAATAGTGAGGAGAAGATGGAGCGTAGTAAGGAAAGGCAATCAAAGATTGCTTTTTCCTGAAATAAAAACGATAACACGTTTTTTCGAAGTATTTTCTTATTCCAGTTTTAGGCTAGAATATGCTTTTTTTTTTGAAAGAAAGATAAAAAGTTTCATTTTGTAGTTATTCGCGTCTAAGATCAAGGAAAGAATAGAGCGAAGCAGCGGTCGGACTTAAATAGCGGGTTTTCTCCTCTTTCGAAAACGAAAGCTTGACTATTTATGACGCGACAGTTTGAAAATTAAATGATTTTCGTATCGTTTTAAAAATTTAATGAACTATAATTTTATTCGTACACGTAAATAGAGGACGGCGTAGCTTTACTAATTAAATTCGGATATTTTTTTTGTTGGCTTGTATCTTACATTCGATTAAAAATCGAATAAAGGAGACATAACAGCTCGATAAACAAAAAAAATAAATAAAAAAAATAACCTAGAGGAAATCATATATCTTTTTAAACCAATAAAGCTGGCTAAGGTAAATTTTAGTTTGATATTTGAATAATATTAAACAAAATAACTAAAGATTATTTGTAAAAAATTTTAGCTAGAAGAGAACAATAATAATAAAATAGACACTATAAAAAAAACTTTTAGTTTTTTGTAAAAACAAATGTATATTAAATTATAAGAAAGTTCAGTTAGTATTAGAATTTGGTCGTTGGATTCCTGAAAATGGTTATAGTAAATTTCAATGGAATCAAAAAATTTTAGACTTCACTTTTTATCTGATACTCTTTATTCTTTTATTTTTTCTGGAACTAATTGAACAAAGAGAAAGAAATACTCAGTGTTGAATTAGTTTGTTATAAATTTAAAATTTATAAGTTCTTTTTAAACAATGTATTTTATAAATAACACGTATTTACTGTCTTGTCCTAAATACCGGTTGGGTATTTTGGCCGAGTTTACCATATGGCCCTCCCCGTTTTCGAGGAGGTCGGGCAGAGAAAAACTAAAGAGTATGTGAATAATGTAAATAGTATCTTTTTTTCATCATTTTCGGGTAAGCTAGATTAGATTTTTATTCGATCTTTCACTGAAATTATATAGTTTGGAACATTTGCTCCTTTTTTTTTTAGCCCCCATGAGGGACTATATTTTATTTCAATAAACGAGCTTTTGTCCTTTCTTTTTTAATGAATGAAAAAAAGGGATATTAATACTAGATATTATTATATATTTTGCTTTGTTTCACTTTCGTAAGGTGAAAGCAAAACAGAACAGGATATCTAATAACAGGAAAAGTAATACTCAAATTTATTCTTCATTCAAGGTATGCTGGATATTTTTGATATTAAAAACATTAGCGAATGAATTTAAAATTGATAATATAACAACTAGCTCAATAAAAAAAATAAAATTCGAAAACGTAAAATTTTTATTAATATCCCATATTTTTTCTGTTCCGTTTTTTTTCAATTCCGTTTTGCACTTTTATTTATTATTTGGCCTTTTTCTCAATTTTATATTTGCCCCCTCGTAAAAAAAGCCGATTTTTCATTATTATATTCCATCTCTTTTTCACAACCTAAATGCTTTTGTGTCGTTAGCTTAAATTATTGCCAACTTGGTTTTCTTGCCAATCTGGTCCCTTCGCAAGATCCGGTCTTTTGACAAAATCCGGTCTTCTTGCTTGCAAAAAGACCATGCGAAGAGACCTTTTTTTGTATGCGAGGAAATTATGCAAAGAGACCATGCAAAGAGACCGGAAATGCAACGAGACCGGAGATTGCAAGGAGACCACTTCCCAAAAAACGACGAAGCAAGGGAGTCTTTTTTTTCCCTCCACGCTTTGCATTAAAACTGCAAAGCGGGGCAGTGAATATTCAAAAACACGACGACGCAAGCCTTTTTTTTGTTATACTTTCGGGTATAACCAAAGGCAAACGCAATATATATGGTTAGAGAAAGGACCAAAAGATTCTTTTAGATTCTGACAAATAAGGTTTAATAGGTAATATGTGATGAAAACAAGACCGTTTGCTTTGAAGGTAAACCGGGTGTTTTAAAAACGGAATAAAAAATATGGAACAGGGAAAAACACTAACAAAGAGCCGTATAATATGAAAATATTACGTACGATTCGTGAACAAGGAACTGAAATAAATATAATAGTTGTTCCTTAGTTTCATTTAAAAAATCAATTAAATTATAAAAATTTATATAGCGTTCCCAAATTAGAAAAAATTATTATTCATCGTGGTATAAATGCAAAAAATCATAATCAACAGATAATTGATTTTTCATTAAAAGAACTTGCAAGTATTACTTCACAAAAGGGTAGTATAACTAATGCAAAAAAATCGATTGCTGCTTTTAAGTTAAGAAAAGATATGCCAATTGGAATAGTTACAACTCTAAGAAATGAACGTATGTATTCATTTTTAGATAGATTAGTAAATTTAACTTTACCAAGAATTCGGGATTTTAATGGACTAAATAAAACAAGTTTTGATGGTTATGGAAATTTTACAATGGGATTTACTGAATCAGCTATGTTTCCCGAAATAACTTATAGTAATTTAAATTTAAATAACACAGGATTAAATATTACAATTGTAACTAGTTCAAAAACTAACGAAGAGGCTTTACTTTTATTAAAAGCTTTTCAAATGCCTTTTCGTGACTAATCGATAAGTAATATTATAATTAAGAAATTTCTTTAGCATTTTGTGTTGTTTGTTTCAAAAAAAATAATTGCTTGCAATTATTGAAGCGAACTAGCGAATAATAAATTATCTATAACTCTTTCTGATAATTTCAAAATGCTTTCACGTCGTTATCGTCTATAATTGCTCGCAATTATAGACGATAACGAGCAGATAATTTATTATCTTTGGCTTTTATTTTATATTTTTAGCTTTCGTGCTGTGCCCGCTTTCGATATATTTTTAATATATATAGATCGAAAGCGGGCATGACGCAAAAGCCTTTTTTTTTGCATATATCAAAGATAGAGGCAAAAAAAAAACACGATGTATAGCTTTCGCGTAGTGCCCACTTTTTATTTATCTTTGATAGATCAAAAGTAGGAGGGACAAGGCCAAAGATCTATAAATGGCTAACGCCCGCTTTCGATATATCACAGAGATATTGAAAGCAGGCGTGTCGCGAGAGCATCAAAATAATATTTATTATTTTGGACGCGAAAGCAAAAAAGAGAGTAAAGAATTATACATAATTTTTTTATTGAAAGAATGTAATAATTAAAATTTGCAGATTAAAAAATAGACCGTTTGTTTTCTTTCATTATAGTTAGGTTTGCTGTGGCATCATATAATCAAAAGAAACAAAGGTTCGTTATGAAATGCAAAACGTAATAAGACTGAATAGTTTAGTTTTATAAAAATTTGATGAGACATATTTATTTAAAGCTTTCTTTGATTCCGTCAAGACGGAATCAAAGATATCGACGCCCAAAGAGTTCGCAAGGCAACCGGCGAGCGGAGTTTTCTTGAAAATAATATTTATTATTTTGCAACGCAATAGCTATTATTGTTTAACCTTTATTAAGGAATATAATTTTGAAAAAAAATGGACAGTAAAAATATTTTTTATGGATCGTCCGAGACTCGAACTCGGAATACTTCGCTTAAAAGACGAATGTTCTGCCAATTGAACTAACGATCCTACAATAATAATTTTTAAATTAGTGTTTACCTTTTCAAGGCGGATGAGACGCTAAAGCCTTTTTTTTCTCTAATTTTTCTTTCGTTTTTTTTGTTTTTTTAAAACTTTCTTTAATTTCGTCAAGACGAAATCAAAGATATCGACGCCCAAAAGGCTCCCGAGACAGCCGGCGAGTAGATTTCTTTTTGAACATTTAGCTTCTTTTTTGAAGTTTTTCCTTTTGTACCGTTTTTTTGCCATATTTAGAATATGGTTTCTATGCTTCGGTTATCCTTATTATATTCGTAATATAATATTTTTAATTATATAATTACGAATATAATAATATAATATTTTTAATTATATAATTACGAATATAATAAAGCGTGCTAAATGGAAAATCCAAAAAAGCCATACAGAGAAATCTTTTTCTTGATGGTAAAAAGAAATCGCTAAGCCATATATAGTTTAAAAAACTATATATGGCTTAAGTGTATCTGACAAAACAATAACAATGATTATTTTTTTTATGGTTTATTGGTAAACGTCGAAGAGATAAAATATAAAAAAATCGAAAAGATAAAAAACCGAATAAAAAGGTAGATAAATATTTTGGGTTTTATTAAAAATGTTTTTTTTTTACTTTTTTAATTATTATAGTAGAAAAAAAAAATATTGTCAATTTTTTTTATCGTGTTTTTATTTTTCGAATATTTTCAAATTATTTGTTTTTCTTTATTTTATAAATTCTGACGAAAGTAAACAAAAAAAAACGAAAGAAAGTGATTATCTTTAATATCTTTAAAATAAAGCAAAGGGACATTTTTAGTTATACTTCCTATATAAATTCAATTTTATTTTTGGGTTTAGTAAAATAAGAAAAGAAAAAGCATTCGTTGTGTTTATGCTCGATCTTTTTTTGAACGGTGAACCGTTAATAGAATAATAAGTTTGTTGTTTCGATTGCTTTTTTTTTACAATAAGTCATATCTAAGTTTTTATTCTATATTGTGTTTTTTTTAGATATATTATTAAAATAGAAAAAAAATGGCGCTCTCGGCTTTTTTTTCATTAAATTTTTAAATATTCATAAAAAGAGATAAAAATTAAAAAAATAGAACAATGTAAAATGTTTCTAAGGTTATTTTTTTATATCGGTTTTTTTTATCGATATAAGGAAAGTAGCAGATTATTTATAATTTGCGACCCAAGAAAGCTTATAGTCTTATTCACAATTGCATGGTCTCCTAGCATACCAAAAAAGGTCCCTTCGTATGGTCTCTTTACATGGTCTCTTTGCATGGTCTCTTTGCATGGTCTCTTTGCATGGTCTCTTTGCAAGCAAAGAGACCGGAGATGCAAAGAGACCATGCAAAGAGACCGGATATTGCAAAGAGACCATGCAAAGAGACCGGAGATGCAAGTAGATTAGATCTTGCGAAGAGACCGGATATGCAAATTTTTTTTCAAGAGAATAACGCGAAAGCTATTTCCTTCTATGGATTAAAAACCATAGGAAAAGAGTCTTGGCTTATCATTCACTATTTCTTTTTCATGACTGGTCCGGAAAGAAACAGTCACAAAGTTTCCCAAAACCCCGTTATCTCTTTTTATGTCGTTAAAATACATGGAAGAAAAAACGCATATTATGATTTGCTAGCTTTTTTTTAGGACTAGTAGTCATGAGATAGAGAGCCGCGGGGTTCCGAGGAACCCCGCTATCTCTCTCTCACGCCTAGGCGTGAGAGAGAGTCGCGGGGTTCCCCGGAACCCCTCTAAATAGAGAGAAAAAATAATAAATTAAATAGAATAGTAAATAAATGCGAAGCATTTTTGTAACAGAAAACAGAAAGAAACAGTAAGGTTCGTCATCAAAATAAAAACCAAAAAAAATAGGCTTTTCATACATAATAGTGCTTCATTCTACTAATTAAAAAATTTGCAAAACGTTAAGTTACTAATATGAATTACCTAGTTTTTTTTTATTTATTATTATTATTTGATGTTTTGTTTGATCAATATTTTTCTAGAATTCGATGGAGTGAGTTTAGGAGAAGTGGGAAAATAGTAAATTTTAAGACAACCAGTTTGAACCAGCGAAAAGATAACAAAAAAAAGAAAAAAAAAAAAAAAAAGATAATGAAATGTGAAATAACTATCTAATTTAGTGGCTCACCGTTTTATAAACAATAAGCCGATAAAAGTAAAACAACTGTCCCGTTTCGTAGTACATTGTCTTTTTGAGGAAGAGTTGTGAAAAAAAATTTACCATGATTAAACAATTTTACTAACTGCACCACATTCATCTAATTCTTGTTTAAGTTTTTCAGCTTCCTCTAAAGTTTGATTTTCAGATAATGTTTGTGGAACGGTATTTGCAAAATCTCGCGCTTCTGAAATTTTAAGTTCTTTTACTTTACGTAATATTTTAAAAGTTTTGACACGTGCGTCGTTTGGTATAGAATCTATAACAACACTATAAGTTTTTTCTTGGTTAGATTCATTTTCTTCTTTTTTAGTATCACCTTCTGTTATGGTAGGTATAGGAGCACTAGGCATAGCACCCATTGGAGGAGTTTCTACTACAATTGTAATCGGAGGAGTTAAAGAGGAAGCATCAAGATCAAAAGCAGTTTCAATTTTAGAAACTAATTGATGTGCTTCTAATAAAGTTAAACCTTTTAATGATTCAACAATTTCTTCGATAGACATAATTTTTTGATAAATATTTTTTTTTTATTAAATATATTTTTTATATTAAATTTTTTATAAAAAATTTAATAATAAGTTTGTTTTACTATTTCATGTTGTCGGAAATACCCAAATTTTTCTGAATGAAAATAAAACTCGTTAGAAGGCTTTGTCGATATATATATTTTTCTCTTTAATTGTGGGAAAGATATAGCAAAAGCATTTTACTTTCCTTCCCAGAGTAAAAATATGGAAAAGAAAACGCGAGAGCATTTTTCTTTTCTTTGCAGAGTAGATATATGCAAAGAAAAACGCAATGTAGCCATATATAGGCCAAAAGCCTATATATATGGCTCGAGCCCGCTTTTGATCTATTTTTGATAGATCAAAAGAGAACGCAAAGCCAAAAGCCTATATATGGCTTAGGTATGATTTTTTTTCCACGAGGGAAAAGATTTTAATGATAATATTATATGTTCTAAAACGTTTTATTCCTTTTTTGGGAATATGAGTCCATTTTGTTTTGTCTTTCAAGTTTTTATAAGGAAAGGTAAAAATATAATGTAATTGTAAAAAAAGCGTAGGGGAGAATGTACAGAAAAAACGAAATACTAAAAAATAAGAAGAGTTATAATGCGTTTTTTCTATTTTTTTCATTTATATTAATTTTCTAGTGGTTTTTTTTACGTTTTTTTCTGTTTTATTTTGTTTCCCAAGTGAGAAAAACGAAATAAAAAAATATTTTTCTCGATCGATTTTTTTTATCTCCGCTAATGAGCAAAGGTAAAAAAAGACTTGCTTGCTTCGTCGTTTTTTAGAAAGCGGTCTCCTTGCATGGTCTCTTTGCATGGTCTCTTTGCATCTCCGGTCTCTTTGCATGGTCTCTTTGCTTGCAAAGAGACCGGAGATGCAAAGAGACCATGCAAAGAGACCAGAGATGCAACGAGACCGGAGATTGCAAGGAGACCACTTTTCAAAAAAAAGACTAAAGAAAAAGGGTCCCTCTTTTATTATATTAATAATCGAATTAAAAGAGGAGGCAAAAGAAAAAGGCTTTCGTGTCGGGCTTTGAAGTTGTCCTCGCCTTCGATAGATCCATGATCTATCGAAGGCGAAAGCAACTCCGAGGCGCCACCTATATATAGGTCTTTAGCCTTATATATATAATAATAAATAATATTTATTATTTTGGATGCTTTCACGTCGTGTTCGTTTTCTACTCCTCTTTATTTATAAAAGAGGGCCGAAATCGGGACCAAGACCAAAAACCTATATATGATTTGATTATTTTAGACTGAATAGATAAAAAAGTATTATATAGATATAAAATAATCTTTTAAGGATTATTTTTATCGATTTAAAAAAGGAAGTAATCCTAAAATTCTAGCAGTTTTAATTGCTTTTTTTAAGGTACGTTGATCTTTACGTGTTAATTTTGTAATTTTTCGTGGAAGTATTTTTCCAGAAATTGATAAATATTTTTTTAATAATTTTACATTTTTATATTTTGAAGTAGTAGTTTGCATATATTTTTTATTTTAAATTTCTTTTTATTAGTATTTTTCGAAATAAATTAAATAATATAATAAGCTTTGTATTGTTTTTAATTCTTTTAAAGCGATCATATAGTAAATTTACTGGTAATATCGTGTTAAATTTAACACGGCAGAAACTATCATATTGTGATTTTGATGATCATAAAAAAACAAGTTAGAAAAAAAAATCCATATATAGATTTTTTTTTATACTTTTTAATATTTATAAATGAAGACAGTTTAAGTATCCCGGTTTTTCCATATTTTTAATTTGGAAAAGATATCGTGAACTATTTCATCTTTATTTTGATATATTATATAGTCCGTTTACTTTATTTCGCAATTTTTCATTTTGGTTCTTGTTTTATTATATTTCGCTTTGCTACCCTCTCTATAGTTCTCACTTAGAAAAAGAAAGATGTCAAAAAGGAGTAATCGGTCCGTATCAAATAATTTCAGGGAAAGACTCTATATGTAACCTCAAAAAAAAATGATATTAGATTCATGTCAAAATTAAACTCGTCGACGTTTTGGAGGTCTACAACCATTATGTGATATCGAATTTTTATCTGTAATTGACTGAAGTCGTATTACACGTGATTTAAATGCACGAAGTGCACTTTCTCGTCCAGGTCCAGTACCTTTTATTATAACACGAAATTTGTAAAAACCAGCTTTTTTGATTACATCTTTTGTAGCACGTTCTCCAGCATATGGAGTACTTTTTCTTGCTCCTTTAAAACCACAAGATCCTCCAGAAGATCGAGCGACTACATTTCCACGTTCATCAGTTATTGTTACAAGAGTATTATTAAAAGTTGCTTTAATATGAGCAATGGCTATTTCATGTTTTTTTTTTTTTTTCTTTTTCATTTTTTATTTATAAATATTTTATAAAGATTTTTTTTTATAATAGACTATAAAGATTTCAATATTCTATTTTCAAAATTTTCTCTTTTTGATATATAAAGCCATGGCATCAATTTTTTTACCAGTGGTTTTTAAAAACCAGAAAAGAGAGTTAAAAAGATTTAAAGTTTTCGACTCAAAATATTAAAAAAAAGTCTTTCCCAGTTTTTTAACAGATTTATCACAATTATATGATTGGTTTCATTCTGCCTCTACTTTAGATTTTCTTACAGGGTTGCAAATGAAAGTATTATATTTATTCTTTATATTCGTAAAACCGGTAAATATAATCCGGTGGGGGCAAAACAAACTGTAATAATTTAATACTGTGAAAAGCCAAAAAGCAAGAGCAAAATCGATTAGTTAGCCCTAGAATAGGGTCAAACATTCTTTTGAATATAATATTTTCTACTTTGGCTCTTTTATTATAGATAAATGAGAGCCAATTTTTTTCACTTGTTTTTCCCTCGTATAAGGGGAAGCTAAAAGAAAAAGAGCTATATCCGTTCGGCTTTTCATCTGTTCTATTTCGCACAAATAGAGAGAGACTAAGTTTCATTTTTTGTTTCGAAAAAATAAAATCTAGATAGCTTATAAATAATAAATTATATTTGTTATTTATTATTTTCACGCGAAAGCATTTTTCTTTTCTACCCACCGGGGATAGATCTAGAGAAAAATGCGATATATTGGCTTTTGGCCAATATATGGCTTTGTCGCCTGCTTTCAAAACATTTAAGATATTTCGAAAGCGGGCACAAGGTTATATATTGGCTTTTAGCAGGGCTCCTAAAAGCCCCCGCGACCCTATTTTGCATGACTTCTAGTTAATCTTAGAAGTCATGGAAAAGAGATAGCCAATATATTGCATTTTCCTTCTCTCTCCTTCGCGGAAACAAAAGAAAAAGGCTTTTGCGTCGTGCCCACCTTTGATCTATCAATGATAAATCAAAGGTGGGCACAAGGCTAAAAGCTAATATATGACTTTGGCCCCCGCATTCGATATATTAATAATATATCGAATGCGGGCACCACACGAACGAAAGCTAAATTACATTGATTTCTGATGCAAATATTTTATTAGCTACTTCGCTTATTTTTAAATCAGCACTATGTTCATGAGTATCTAAAGGATCTTTTCTTAATCTATGACGTAAACATAAAGGAAAAATTCTTAAAATATCATTTGTATTTGCTTCAAGCCGACCTTGCAAGGCAGATAATGCTCTAGCTGCTCGATTACAAATAATATCTCCACGAATACCATCTACGTTTAGTGTTGAACATATATCTGCAATTTGAACTCGATGTTGATATGTAATCTCTACATTATTGAGTATTTCACGAGCTTTTAAAATTTTTAGTTTTAATAATTCTTGGGATGGTTGATATTTTTCTAAAAAAAGTTCAGGTTGATTTTCAAAAAATGAACGTTCATTAACAATTAAAACACGTAAATCAGGATCTTGTACAGAACTAATTTGGGCATGCATGCCAAATCTATCCAATAACTGGGGGCGTAATTCTCCTTCTTCAGGATTTCCAGATCCGATTAATAAAAAATTTGCTGGATGGCTAATTGAAATACCTTCTCGTTCAACCGTGTTCCATCCAGAAGCTGCTGAATCTAAAAGAATATCGACTAAATGATCATCTAATAAATTTACTTCATCAACATATAAAATTCCTCGATTGGCTTTAGCTAACAAACCTGGTTCAAATTGTTTTTTTCCTTCTCGTAAAGCTTTTTCCATATCTAATGTTCCACATACTCGATCTTCAGTTGCACCTAGTGGTAAATTCACTAATGGAATTTTTTTGTTTAGAACGTCTAGATCTTTAAAATCTTTAAATTGGTTTTTATTTGATTTTTCAGAATTATTATTATTATTAGAAAAATAATTTTCATGGTTTTTTGAATTTTGACGGTTAGACGTTACTACGAAATTTTCTAATGAAGGATCTGATGCATCTCTATTTAACGGATCATTTTTAACTGTTGAAATTTCTGGTAATACATCAATTAAAGAACGAACAATAGTTGATTTTCCTGTCCCTCTATCGCCTAATATTAGAAGACCACCGATTTTTGGATCAATAATATTTAAAATTAAAGCTAATTTTAATTCTTCTTGTCCTACTATTGCAGTAAATGGAAAATTTTTCATAATTTTTTTTAAAATTTTAATGGTGGTTTATGATTTTCATGTTTTAATAAACCATGGACCTTTTTAAAAAAGAGAATTGTTCTTTTTTGAAGCTTTTTTTTGGAATTACCTGGTCCAAAACGTTTAGCTCTAGTTGGTCCTAGATTTATTATTATTTTTTTTTGTTATAATATTTTTATTATATTCCTCATATTATATTATGTTCTGCGATCGCATCATGTAATAATCAAAATTATTATATTCCGCTCTATTCTTGAATAATATAATTTAAAGGGAGGCTAAATGAAAAATATTATGTTTTGTTTGTTTGCTGCATAATTTAATAATTTAAAGTTTGGAGAACTTGGTTATTTTTGATTCAATAGTGAAACGATAGAATAATTGTAAAAAAAATATGCAATATGAAATTAAATTTTTTTTTAGTCATTTTCAAATTTAATAGTTTTAACTATATAATATAATTTATTATATCATTGCTTAAAATTTTAAATTTGTCAAAATTTAATTATATTCTTTTTATAGTTTGATCGTTTAAATAAAGTATTGTCTTTTATATTTTTATATTGAAAATAATTAATTTAGTTTTCTTTTTTAAAAACAATAAAGAATTAAAATGATTTGACAAATAATTTAAAATTTATTATAATTATTAAATATAATAATAACAATATTATTTTAGAACTTAAAATAATATGCCTCCTTAATTCAGTTGGTAGAATGATAGTTTTGTAAACTATATGTCATGGGTTCAAGTCCTATAGGGGGCACATAAATATAAAAATATGTTTATATATATTTTGTAATAGGATTATTGAAATTTTGAAATTGTAAAAAAATTTACAATTTAAGGTTATTTGATTTTTTATGTATATATATTTATAATATAATATTGTTAATATATTGATATATACAATATAATAGAATTATTTAATGTTATTTTTAAGAGTTTGTAGCACAATTGGATAGTGGCATTTGACTTCGAATCAAAAGGTTAGAGGTTCAAGTCCTCTCGAACTCAAAAATTTTTTACTAGTTTCTTTTTTTTTCTTTCTTTCACCCTCTTACCGCAAAGGTTACCTTCCTTCTTTTACTCCGAATTCTTCAGCGGACCCTTTTCCTTTCATTCTTACCATTTATAGAACAAAAGGATATGGAAAATTCTAGATAAATATTTTTTAGTTGATCAAATCTCTATCTGCGTCATGGCGGAACCGAAAGCAAAAGAATATTTTGGACTCAACAGAGTTAGGATTTTTTTAAGAGAGTTACGGCTTGGCAAAAAGCAACCGATATATTGCTCTCATCGTAAAAGGGCAACCGGGGTTTCTAATAGTATGAATTTGTTTAATATAACTAAATGAGATTTGTATTTCAAATTGTTTTCTATTCTTTTATCAACAGCAATTAAACTAAAGTTATTAGCACTCACCTTCTATGATCCTTTAAAATCGATATAAGAAAGGCCCGACCCAAAAAAAGCTATCTCCTTCCATCCATTAGCTCCTCTCCATGTTTAATGGATAAGAAAAAGAAAAATGGATAGGAGAGAGATTGACGGATGAAAGGAGATAGATGGATGGACGTAGGGCTGAGGAATATAATAATATGGGGGGCAAAGATTCGGGACCATATAATACCATAAGAACTGGCAAGTTCTAAAAAAAGTAAATGAAAAATATCCTGGAAAATCAAAAGGGCAATAGACGTTGACATAAATAAACGGTTTTTATAATTAAAAAAGACTCCTATGTACCATGAATACTAAGGACCCTTATAGTTCCACTTTAGATGACACCAAAGCCTTTCTTTATATTTGGATATATAAAAAATATTTGGATATATAAAAAATATATCCAAAGCGGGCACGACGCAAAAGTCTAAAAAAGTTCGGATCTATAAAGGGTCTCAGAAGACTGGGAGGAGTAAAAAAAGGTAAAATTAAAAAAAGAAGGCTTATCACGGATCTCTAGGCACTCAAAGGCGATGAAGGGCGTTTAGACCAACGAAAATGCTTTGTGGAGTAGGCTAAAAATGCTAGGATACAAAGATTCCCGAATAGGGCAACCTAATAAACTCTCTTGAGAATTCATAATCAAGACAAGAGCTAACGCACTGAACTGAAACCTCTTAGTAAGTGTAGGAAAAGAAAACAAAAGTGATTTTTTGAGTAGCGGCGAGCGAAAAAAAAACAGCCTAAACCGATCTATAAATATCGACATTAAAGACGATTTGAAAAAAAAAGCCGTATTGCAATTTTAATTTGTCTATATAAAAAAGACAACGTAAGGGCTGCAAAAGGTAAAAATAGACGGGGTAGTTGGGATTAGAGAAAATGAGCAGAAGAAAGACTAGGTTATTATTCCACGTGGAATAATAAGTCCACGTGGAATAAGAACGGAAAGAATTTTGAATTTTAAATGAAATGAATGAAAATACATACCATAGATGGTGATAAGTCCAGTAATTTAAACATGCTAAAAAACTAGCGGCCAAAACTTTGTTCTTTGAACAATCATGTGGCCGCGACATGTATACTAGCATTTCTGTAATTCCCGAGTAGCATGAGACACGTGAAATCTCGTGTGAATCAGCGAGGACCACCTCGTAAGGCTAAATACTCTTGAGTGACCGATAGCGAAATAGTACCGTGAGGGAAAGATGAAAAGCACACCTGAAAAGGATGATATGAAATAGAACGTGAAATGGTAAGCTGATAAGCAGTGGGAGGAAAAAGGAGTATAATATTTCTGACCGCGTGCCTGTTGAAGAATGTGTCGGCGAGTTCAATAAAGTGGCTTTTGATTCAAGTCGAAGCGAAAGCGAGTTTTAAAAAAAAAGCATATCTATGTCACTTTATTGAGACCCGAACCTGCCTGATCTAATCAAGGCCAGGAGGAATCGCTGGTAATACAGCTGAGGAAGTCCGAACCGACCAATGTTGAAAAATTGCCGGATGAGCCTTGATTTGCGAGTTTCTGAAAAAGTAGCTCCTTTTAAAAAAATTTTAAAAGTACAAATTAAAATAATTGCAAAAACATTACTCACCCGCTTTGCAATATATCATATAAAAGAATATGGAAATTTAGCGGCGCAAAATAATAAATATTATTTTCAAGTAAAAAAATTTGCAGCCCATGGCCCCTGCGTCTCAACGACGCGGGAGCCGTAGGTTCAGAGATTATTAAATTTTAACATGTAGCAATTATTTTTATGGTTTTGTGTCGGTTGTATTCAAATTCATTTAAATACGACATAAACCTATATATTTAAGATTGACTTACATGATGAAATAATCCGATCTTCTTTTGTATATACAAAAGAAGAACTATTGGAAAAGCTAATCGAAGGCAGAGCTAGCTGGTTCTCTCCGAAATGCGTTTAGGCGCAGCATATGGTGATGGAATTTTTTTTAGGGTTAAAAGTCAACTAAGACTCAGCCCAATAAAATTTAAGATTTTATTAAAATTTAAATAAAAAATTAAATAGATTGCAAGAATCTACGACTTAAATTTCTAAGTGGTGGGAATTTGCAGCCTAATATGTTCGTCTTTTTACCTCCACGCTTTGCATGGTCCTCTCGCTCGCGAGGGACCATGCAAAACCCAGTGGATAGCGGTTATACCCTCGGGTATAACCAGCCATAGATCGCTTTTGGGTCGTGCCCGCATTCGATATATTAATAATATATCGAATGCGGGGCCAAAGCCATATATAGGCTTTGTCCTTGTATTCGAAAGCTTTTAAGCTCTCGAATGAGCGTGAAATAAAAAACATATTAAGTTCAGAGACTAAAAATTAACATGTGAATTTATTTATCTAAACCAAAAGCAATAACTATTTAATTTGTAACGCAAAAATTTAGATATATAAAATACTCTTGAAAAATAGTCCGATTGTTTTAATTAAAAAATGAACTCATTAATCTTGAATGAGTTTAAATTAAAACAATTGAGAGCTCTGATTTCGTGCGGGCGATGTGAATTGTACCAAACGAAAATAAACTTCGAATACAAAAAATACCACCATATAGTGGGAGCAATGAGGATAAGCGCATTGCTCGAAAGGGAAACAGCCCGAATCACTAGTTAAGGCCCCTAAATGAATTGCTAAGTGTTAAAGGAAGTGGAAGATCAAGAGAGTCAGAAAGTACGCTCGGAAGCAGCTATCTTTTAAAGAGGAAGCGTAAAAGCACACTGACAGATGCGTCTCATCGCACCTAAAATGTATGGGACTAAGCAATTTGCCGAAACTGTGAGAGATTTTTTTTTTAGCGAGATTTTTTCGAATTTAAAAGCTATAGGCTTTAAAATTCGAAAAAAAATCATGATGCCGCATCTTTGATAGTCTTTTACTATCAAAGATGCGGCATGTAGATCCGTTACAAAACGGAACCGTAAAATGGAAAAAGAGAGAAAATCGATAATATATAATATATTATAGATTTATAAAAGCCCATAAACTAAAAATTCTAAATCTCGGTAGGAGAGCGTTGTGCAGTATAATACTACTACCGCAGTGATGTATATAAAACTCCTAAATACCCCGCTCTGTTGTATTCACCGTAGAGCGGGGAGTAAAGTTTATCTCTCTAAAGCTCTTACTCGTAAGAGAAAAAAGATAGGATAAAGGAGTAGTTAATGCACAAGTGATAATGTCGACTTGAGTAACGAAAAGGGAGGTGAGAATCCTACTCCCCGAAAATCCAAGGTTTTCTTTATTTTATATTTAAAATAGGCTTGTCCATAAAGAGTTGACATAAGCTCCATCTTTAAGTTAATGCAGCATAAATTAAAGAACGAAAATCAAAAAAATTGCGAGAATCTCCGGCCCCTGGGCCGGAGAAATTCGCATCCTTTTTATTTATAAAAAGGTTCAGAGACTATTAAACTTTTGCTTCATATATTCATGAAGATGATAAAGTCCTTATAGTCTATAAATAGACTAGTTTTAAGTAGTCAGCACCTAAGATGAGGTTGAAAAACGTAGTCGATTGGTAATCAAGTTAATATTCTTGAACTAAACTGGGTTTCTAAATATTGTCGAAGATTTCTCTATTTCCTTCACTTGCTACTCTCCCTTACCTTGGGAGAGAAAACAAGAATAGAAATAAAGATTTCTTTTGTGAAATTTACAAATTTCTCATATCATTCTTTCAAATATATAGGCCTTTGGCCTATATATCGCGTTGCCCTCTCCCTTATTATATTCTATATAAGAAGGGGAGAGTAAATAATAGAATATAGGTAATTTCTATTAGATGATATATTAAGAAATTTTAAATACTAGCCGTACCTAACACAGAAGGACGAAATTACGTGTCACGAAGTATTTAATAGGTTTTTCCAGCACGTAAATCGGATTAGTTAAAAAATATTCCGAGTTTTCCAAGAAAACTTCTGAGTGAAATTACAGCTCTTCTTTTGGAGAGATAATGATTCATGTAGAACAGTTTAGCTGTACCCGAAACTGACACAGGTGGATAAGTAGAGTATACTAAGGGGTCTATCTTATGGCCCGATCATGTTATAAATACATGAAAGATAGTACGCTCGCGTGGCTTGCTAATCAAAAAATTGCAAGAATTTTATGAACGAAATTTTTATAAATTTTAAACTTGCAGCCTTAAAATTTTATTTTTGGTCTTTTTGAATAGTGGTCTCCTTGCTTGCAAGGAGACCTCTCAAAACGACGAAGCAAGCGAGTCTTTTTGAATATCAAAACACGACGACACAAGCTAGTCTTTTAAGAATTTTTAGCTCCACGCTTTGCATTAAAAGGCAAAACGGGCAGTGGATATTCAAAAAGACGACACAAGCTGGTCTTTAAGAACTTTTAAGAACTTTTTGGATATGAATTTTTAGGTTTAACGACTAATAATTTGACATCTAATAGTATTTTTATTCAAAACTAAAAATTAATGCCATATATAAACCAAAGGTTTATCTATGACATTAAATATTGGGATATATAAAAATAAAAGATGATTACATAGTCTTATAAGCAAATAAAAGTTTGCAATATATGCGAGATAACAATTTTCAAGGAATTCGGCAAATTGACTCTGTACCTTCGGAAGAAAGAGTACCATACTTGATCAAAATACTGTCAAGTTGGTCGCAGTGAAATGGCTTGGGGGACTGTTTAGGTCTGTGTACTTGAACCGTTATTATAAAAAAATTCTTTTTTTATAATTTTGTAAATTAAACTAAATGCTGGGAAATAATTAAATATTAATACTTAAATATCTCGTTTATTATATGTTGTATTTCTCTCTTCACCTGGGGAGAGAAATATTTAACTGACTCACTTTACTAAATAATAAATGTTATAATAGTTAAAAATTTAATATATTCTTTAAATTTTTAAAGAATTAAAATAATCAGCATCTCCCTTTATAGGATGGGAGGTCAAAGACTACATGTTTAATATTTTTATTATTATAAAGCTTTCTTTGATTCCGTCTTGACGGAATCAAAGAAATCGACGCCCTCTGGGCAAGGCAGCCGGAGGAAAGAAAAATGGCGGCTTTTATAATAAAAATAATGATATAGTCTGAGCTTTAATTGTCTTAACAAGCCGGCGGTTAAAGTAAATATCAATTTAAATAAAAATTTATAAAATTTTATCCAATACTTCTATTTATGTTAAAAAATCCTTTTGTTTTAGCCCAAGAATTGTTTGATATCTTTATAGCTAATATGCTTGGAGACGGTTCTTTAGATGGTTATGAAGGCGTTTTTAAAAAAACAGCTCGTTTTATTTATGCTCAAACCGCACGAGATCCAAATAAGGTTTTATTTATGGAACATATTTATAGCAAATATCAATCTCTTACTGCCAAAAGATTTTCACTTCGTACTGTAATAGCAGATGGTATTGAATATCAACAGTATAGATTTGAAACTAGAAAATATAAAGAGTTTTTCCTTATTTTAATATGTTTTATTACAAAGATAAAAATGGTAAAAACAAAAAATACTTTCTTCAAATATTAAAGATTTTTAAATGGACGAGTTTTAGCTTATTGGTTTATGGATGATGGAGGTGCTGCTGATATTTCCAATTCAAGATCTTTAGAGATTAGTACTCATTCTTTTACTTTTGAAGAAACTCTTTATTTATGTCGTATATTAACCTTCAAATTTGGGATTGAGTGTTGGCCTCAAAAATACTAAACCTGGTAAAATATATTATAGGCTTTATATTAGTGGTAGAAGTTTTTCAACCGTTATGAAATTAATGGGTCCTTATATTTTTGAAAGCATGAAGTATAAATTACCTAAATTACCAGATAGAGAATCTCCAACAACTACAGTTGGTCAAATTTTCGAGGGACGTTTTAATCGTTTGGTAAATTTTGATTTAAAGTCTAAAAGGTGGGAAGTAAAAGAAGTAATATGGAAGGATGAAATTCGTACTCAACTCGTTGAAGAACGAATTACTTTTATAAAAAAAAATGTTGCGTCTTTGTATTTTGAAAAATATTGTAATAAATACAAGGATACTATTTAAATTGATTTAACAATTACTGACTAAAAACACAGGTCTCCGCAAAGTTGAATAAACAATGTATGGGGGCTGACGCCTGCCCAGTGTCAGTAGGTTAAGTGCGAGGGTGCAAGCTCTCAATCGAAGCCCTGTATCAACGGCGGTCCTAACTCTGAGGATCCTAAGGTTACACAATCGCTAGCTTTAGTAAAATAAAACTATATGTTGAGACATTTTTAAATTATCTGTACTATACTATAAATAATTCTAAACTTGACGCTATATATATATGCAAGAGCTATATATATAGACGCGAAAGCTATATATATATATGCAAGAGCTATATATAGACGCGAAAGCTATTTATTATCTTTCTCCGAAACGGAGAGAGAGCCAACCACGTAGAGTGGGGTACTAAAAGTAAAAATCATATAATATAATTAAAATAATCAACAGGAAAAAAAATCCTTAGAGACTTTATGTATTCATTCCACGTTCTTCGGCCTATGGTTCTTTGAACGATGGGTCACAGAACGGGGCATTAACAAATTTCTTTATGGAAATTTTGTAAGATAAAGTCCAGCTATTTATGTGAATAAATAGAAAATCTGAGCGAAATTCATTGGCACATAATTGGTTGTTATGACAGCCCTGTAGAATTTTATATTTTATATGAATTAAATAAATTGCAAGAACTAATGAATTAAATAATTCGTTACAATTTGCAGCAAAATCATAGCCCCATGAAAATATGGTACTTTGAATTGTTCAGAGACTAAAATTAAAATTGATAATTTAATTTATTAGTTATGACATAGTTCGTGCTACAATGAAAATTGTGGGTTACATGGTCCTGCACAAATGGCGTAACCATCCAAGCACTGTCTCGAAAATTGACTCGGTGAAATAGACCTGTCCGTGAAGATGCGGACTCGACATATCTAGACGGAAAGACCCTTGAAGCTTTATTGCAATTTGAGATTGAGTTTAAGTTTTTCTTGCGCAGCCTAGGTGGGAGGCGATGATGATTTTTTTCCGGAAAAATAGTAGCCAACAGTGAGAGACCACTCTGGAAGAATTTGAACTCTAAAAGTATATTACCAAATCATCAGGTTACTCTACAGTCTCAAATGGGTAATTTAAATGGGGAATTTATTTTTTAAAAGGTAACAAAAATGTACAAAGGTTTCCTCAAGCTGGATGGAAATCAGCTATTGAGTGTAAAGGCAGAAGGAAGCTTGACTGCGAGAATGACACTTCAAGCAGGGACGAAAGTCGGTCTTAGTGATCCGACAATTTTGAGTGGAAAAGTTGTCGCTCATCGGCTAAAAGCTACTCTAGGGATTAACTATACTGTAAGTCCCATATAGTTGTAACCCGTCGCGCTTTAAAATTTTTGATTAAAATTTTTGATTAAAATTTTTGATTTAATAGCGCGAGTTTTAAAACTATTTCCACCCTCCGCTTTCTCTTCACCAACCGTGAAAAGAGATCGGAGCGGGGTAGCAACCAAACCTTTTCCCGTTCCGTATTATATACGGATAAAAGGTGGGATGGTCAAGTAAATTGCAAAAAAACAATCATGTAAATTTGCATCCAATTCAAAAGGGATCAACGACTAAGATACTTGAAATCTTTATAATAAAGATAATGACATAGTCTGAACTTTTATGCTCTTTTAAAAAAGCGTAAAAGAATGGCCCACCGTCCTCCGGACGGTGAGCCGATTAACAATATTGAACAGGCTAGTTTTGGTCAAGAGACCTTATCGACACCAAAGTTCGGCACCTCGTGATGAATGGGGTCAGTTAATAACTGTAAAAAATAAACTAAATGCTAAAAAATTTTTGAATTACATATACTTTTTTTACTGCCCCCCCGCTTTGCATTTTTAATGCAAAGGGTGGAGCTAATATATTTGAATATTATATTGTTAATGTGTTATTATATTTAATAGCATGAAATTTACAATTCTATAAAGTAAAAACTATGTTTTCTGTTAAACATGCGGAACCAAAAATAATTAGCATCTAACGCTATTTTAATAGCGGGAGATTAACGACTACACGTTTATTCTATATTCATATAGAATGATATAGTCTGAACTTTTATATGGGTGGCTCAGCAAAGCCGATTATAAAAGAAAAAAAAATTTATTATATATTATAATATATTAAAATTAAACATTATTGCGATGTCGTCTCGTCCTAGCTTGGTAAACACTTGCCAATACTACTCTATATGAGTAATATATCTAATAGCTTAAACGAAAGAAATCTGGAAAAAAAGAAATATCCAGACAATTTCGTACCAAAATTCGAATGAATTAGGTCTAACGACCATTATATAAAGTAAACTTTATTTACGATGCCGCATCTTATAATGGGGAAAAAGAATCCTGCCATTTAATGAAATCCGCCGGCTGCCTCGCGAGCCCAAAGGGCGTCGATTTCTTTGATTCTTTTTTTCCCAAGCTTTTTTAAAAAGCGAAGCGCTTTTTTTAAAAGCGAAGCTATCAAGGTTTTGATCTGTCTCTCTTCTCTTAAAAAGAGAGACAGATCAAAACCTTGACTACGAGCAAAGCAAAGTTTAAATAGCTAAATCTCCCCCTCCGGGAGAGATAAGACATGGTCTAAACTTCAAAGAAACTTGAAGCAGACAAATTTAATGTTTGTCGAAAAAAATCTTATTTTTTTGAATCATTTGATTGTAGCAGGTACCAAGAGTAAGACTGTTCGTCTTTTAAAAGGGTTGTTCTCACACAGCCCCCTAGAATCTTAGATTTTTTGAAAATTAAATAAATTGCAAAGAAGTTTAAAATAAAGCCAGTTTGCAGCCTTATTTATATGTTCATTGATATAGACATGGCCCCCGAAAACGGAGGGCCGTGCGGTAAAAATTTTGATAAATTGACATATGAACGAGGTTCAGAGAGTAGATATTTAACGTTATTTTTTAGATTGACGATTACATAGTCCATGGTTCAATTAAAGTTGGGCGGCACCATGACGTGAGATAAAATTAACCAGTCTCCTTTAGTTAAAAACTAAAATACTACCCAGGGTAGCCGTCTTTTTAAAGCGATGGGGAAAAGAAATCTTCGATTTCTTTTCCCCAACAAACTATCAAGGTTTTGATCTGTATCTCTTCTCTTAAAAGAAGAGATACAGATCAAAACCTTGATAACGAGCAAAGCGAAGTTTATTGCAAAAAAACATGACCCAGGGTCGATGTAAATTTGCAGCCAATATAATATGACCTCTAAAATTATAATAAAATACGGGAGGTCGTATTGGTTCAACGACTAATATACCTTTATTCTTTTTTCAAAGAAAATGACATAGTCTGAACTTTTATGTAAATAAAAGAAACAATTTTGGGGTTTAAAACGTCGTGAGACAGTTTGGTCGCTATCTGATATGTCAAATTGGAATACATAGAAGTTTTCTCCCTCGTACGAGAGGAACGGGGCCAACAGGTTTGGTATTAGCCAAAAGTTAGTCCTTTTGGTGTCTGCAGTGTATCTTTCTAGCATGTCCTCGATAGACTCATCGTCCTAGGACGGTCTAAATTTACCATCCTCTATAGACCCACCATTACCAACCGTCCAAAGGACGGTGTTGGCCCACCGTCCAAAAGACGGTGGGCCATGCAGAGTGGCATGGCGACAAAAGATTACTCAGTAAGCCGTGAAAAGTGTCAATGGTGTACGAGTTATGGATTCTTGAAATCTGTAGTCGCTTGGTAGCTAAACACTTCTCGATAACCACTGAAGACATCTTAAAGTGGGAAGCGTCCTTCGATTTGTATTCCGGAGACCACTCCAAGACAAGGAATATACTATTATACCAAGACTAGGAATATACCATTCCAAGACAAGGAATATACCATTATTCCAAGACAAGGAATCTACTATTCCCAGACAAGGAAAAAAGAAATGCAAGTCATTGCAAACGCGAAGCAGCTTAGCATTTATTTACTGGTCCGTTTATTTTACCATGTATATGAAGCTGCATAAGCAGCATAAAACAAAAAAACCATAAAACAAATAAATGGTTCTTTCTATTGAGTATTTATGAGTTATGGAACCACATTGTTCCCATTCCGAATACAATATAATTAGTGAAACGTAACTCGAGGGTTTATTACTGAATTCGGTGGAATTTGGGAAAAAACTCGTTGCTCAATTTTTCTATAAAAGCAAAGCGACGCCCAAAAGGCTAGCCATATATAGGCCTTTGGCCTATATATCGCGTCGAAATAATAAATATTATTTATTATTTATTAACAATCTTAATTTTTAAAAACCCGCCATAAAAAAAATATTGATTCCTCTATGATCCAGGAAGGGGGTCTTGCTTAAAATTTTAACTTCCCGTTCACCCACGTAGAAAGGTATACTAACTTCTGTCGTATTCAACGAAAACTCTTGAACACGACATGGTCCTCTATTTTTGTCTATCAAAGAGACAAAAATAGAAAGCTTCGCCTTGCTTTATAAAATAAAGCGAGGCTCGCCATCGAAATAACAATAAGAGGGCTTCCCGTTTCAAAAAAAGAAATTAATGGTTTCCTTTCTCCAAAATGGATGTTTTGGAACGTGATATTAACATATATATTTAATATATTAAAAATATTAATTAAATAATCTGGAGAACTACTTTGATGGATTCCAATCCCATTTATCCTAAAATAATTTTTATTCATAGATTTTTAAAATAATTCATTATTGCTAATGATCAAATAAAACAAAGATTCCTTACCGGATACTATGCAAAGCCTCTGGACTTTTTTCTTCGTCCTCTTCTTCGTTCTTTTACTTTTCTTCGAAAAGATGACGAGTGAAACGATGGCTTCGCTTTCGAAAAAAAGATGACGAATGAAACGATGGCTTCGCTTTCGAAGAAAAAGATGACGAGCAAAGCGATGGGGAAAGGTAATATTTGATTCTCCTTTTTCCGGAGCTTTTTAAAGCGATGGAGAAAAAATTTTAATTTCTTTTCTCCCAGCAAAGCGATAGGGAAAAAAAATCCCGCCATTTAATGAAATCCGCCGGCTACCTCGCGAGCCCAAAGGGCGTCGATTTCTTTGATTCCGTCTTGACGGAATCAAAGAAAGCTTTCGATTTTTTTTTCCCCAGCTTTTTAAAAAGCGAAGCTATCAAAACCTTGACAACGAGCAAAGCGAAGCCTCCTGGCGAAGCCTGGAGTCGAGCTTTTTTTAAAAGCGAAGTAAAAAAACGAAGGAGAATAACGGGATAAATATGTTCCCCGTTTTTTTCTCCCCTATTTATAAAAAAATTAATATTATGAGAATTTATAGATCTCCCAAAAATTTAGAAAATAATTTAACGTTGTTTCATGTTGAAAGCAACACCATTGTCCGTATAGGTCCTAACGGATTCACAGCTGTATCATCTCTTACTCGACATTGTTATAAAAAATTAGCTGATAATTTAAATAAGCCTTATGAAGAAACAAAAGATTCTGTATTGGATCAATTTCGTCGCTTGTTGAGAAATGAAATTGCTTATAGTGATGGATGGATGTTATATATTGGAACTGATGATACTGATTTTTTAAAGGAAAACAAAAATAAAGAACGGTCGCTTGTAAAGAAAGGAATATCCCTTGAACTCGAGAACATATTAAAAAGGGAAATAACCCTTTTCACCGTGATTTTAATATTCGTGTTTATATAGCGCCAAATAAATATACGAAGTTATCTGATTTAATTAGAGATTGCATCTCTTTAATACCGAAAGAATATCAAAAGACCATCTTGAAAAAGTAGATATCAAAGTAATTTTCCAAGACTTTTGCTAGGACAGGCGGATAGCTATCTAAACTGGATAGTCGAAAAGGAAGAACTTAAACCAGAAGAGTTATTTTTAACAATACTGAAACAATTAGTCCTGTAAACTTTTTGATGGTTGGCTTAATAAATATATCCTTCCTAAATTTTATCAAAAATGGTGTGAATTTTAAAAAAATGCACCCTCACCCTTTACTATAAAATCTTTTACAAATATTGAAGAGGAACGGCAAAACGAAATAAATGGGTTTTAAAGGTGAAATCGAGAAAAGACATGATTCATTTTTTAAAAAACTCAAATAGCTTTTACCATAAGTTATGCGGGTTCTTTTAGTTCATTCTATAAAAATAATTTGCAACAAAATGATATTGATCATAGATTTGAAAGGCATCATGTAATCTGCCGTTATATTAGTATAGCTATACTTTTCTTGCCAATTTGCAAGAAAAGTATAACAAAATCTATGTTCCTTATTCGCTGCATGTAATTCTTCATCTGGTTCGTTATATTGAATTTTTATATTCCGAGGATTTTATAGCTTGCTCTGCTATAAAAAAAAAAAAAGACGACCAACAAACTGCTTTAAACAACAAACAAGGGATTATCGGTATTTTAAAACAATGTATAGAACAAGCTATAGTTTATATTGATAATACCAACAAACTGTCTCCACGTTTATCAAAATCAGCTGAAGCTTATCATATTAAACGTTTAAATCAAAACGTTAAAAACCTTTTTGAAAAAACAATGATATGGGATAATGTTGAATATGCAGGTCTTGAGCCAGAAATTATAAAACCCGGTGAAGTAAAACTTGTGAGTAACTTAACAGATAGATTAATGAAAAAATTAATCGAGCATTTAAAAAAAAATTGGTGTATAAAAAAAAGACATACTTTCTATAACGAAAATTACAATTTTTCTAAAACGTTTAGTGCTTATTTGTATAAAAAAAAATACCGAGGCAAACTCCCATATGGCTGGAAATTACGAGATTTTTAATTATTTTGTGCACAAAGCCACGCATGTTTTTTACTCCGGACTTTATTCGGGGAGAATAAAGCCACGCATGTTTTTTACTCCGGACTTTATTCGGGGAGAATAAAGCCACGCATGTTTTTTACTCCGGACTTTATTCGGGGAGAATAACGGGATAAATCTGTTCCCCGTTTTTTTCTCCCCTATTTATAAAAAAAATTAATATTATGAGAGTTTATAGATCTCCCAAAAATTTAATTCCACGTTCTATTTTGTAGTGACAAAATAATTTAGTACCCCGCTCTAGCTTGTGTCGTCGTTTTTTGGAGAGCTTTTAAGCTATCCACTGCCCCGCTTTGCATTTTTAATGCAAAGCGTGGAGGGAAAAAAAAGACTCGCTTGCGTCGTCTTTTTTTTGAGAGTGGTCTCCTTGCATGGTCTCTTTGCATGGTCTCTTTGCAATATCCGGTCTCTTTGCATGTCCGGTCTCTTTGCATGGTCTCTTTGCAATATCCGGTCTCTTTGCTTGCAAAGAGACCATGCAAAGAGACCGGAGATGCAAAGAGACCATGCAAAGAGACCATGCAAAGAGACCGGAGATGCAACGAGACCGGAGATTGCAAGGAGACCACTCTCCACTGCCCCGTTTTGCATGGTCCCCTCGCTCGCGAGGGAACCATGCAAAGCGTGGAGGTAAAAAAATTCTTAAAAGACCGCCAAAAACATATCGCATATAGAAGAGCTAAAAGCTCTCTATGCGATATGTTTTTGGCAGAGCGTGGAGTTAGTACCCCGCTCCATTTTATCTTGTCCGTTCTCCTTTTCAAAGGAGATCGGACAAAATAAATGGTTCTTTCTATTGAGTATTTATGAGTTATGGAACCACATTGTTCCCATTCCGAATACAATATAATTAGTGAAACGTAACTCGAGGGTTTATTACTGAATTCGGTGGAATTTGGGAAAAAACTCGTTGCTCAATTTTATCTTTTTTCATTCGCGTAGAAAGCAGCCGGGCTGCTTTCTATGCATCTTATTCTCTGGAGAGCTTTTAGGTAGATTTTTCTTTATCAGGAAAGCAGTTAATTTGTAGATCTAAAATGTATTTTTCCAAAATTTATAACTAAATTGACCTTTTTCATTTAAATAATTTAAATATGAAGCTTTCGCGTCGAAATAAAAATAATATTTTTAATTCAAATTAAATATTTCAAAGTCATTTTGGTACTTTTTAAAGTCTCTTAATAATTCAAATTTACCACAATCACATTTTATTTTTAACATTGTTTTACACACGTAAGTGTCATGTAAACCTATTGAAAAATTTGTTTCTTGTAAACGTTCTAGTTCTTTTGTTTTGATTAGTTTATGTTTTGTATAACATAAATTTTTTAATGATACATTTTCATTATGCATTTTTCCTTTCATAATTTCAAATAAAGGAGTAAGAATCTGTTCCTGGTAATTCTTTTTTTGCTGTGATCCTCGTACTTTAAAAGAATGCTCTTTATTTAAATCATAAATTCCATAATGACCTCTATTTAAACAGCATGCTTTAAAGAAAAAGCTTTCAATTTTATGTTCTATTTTATAAGGAAAAACATGTTCAATATTATAATATTTTAGAAATTTATCGATATGTTCATTGGCTAGTAAATCACATTTTTCTCCTAAAGTTTTTCTGTAATCTATATTTTTTTCAGCTTTTTCTAGTTCTTTTTTTCAATCCATATTATATCCTAAAGGCTTTATATATTTACTTCTTTGATAAAAAGAATTTGTGGTTAAAATACCAAAACCAGGTTTATGTCTTAAAGACTTGATCAAATGCCAATGATTTACTTTCTCCAATTCATATAGACCACCATCAGTAATTGATTGACATAAATTTAATGATTTAGCCATAATTCATACACCGCATCTAGCTAATTCAGTTACAGAATTGCTAAATATTAAGATTAATCTCAAATAAATGAGATTAATCTTAATAAACTTCTCAATATGTTGAGAAGTAGTTGAGATTAATCTCAAATAAATGAGAAGTAGTTGAGATTAATCTCAAAAGAGTAAAGAAGTGTCTGAGATATTTCTTAAATGATGTCAAAAACATAAAACCAAAAACCCTTTAAAATAAAGAAAAAGTGGAAAGAAACATTAGGATTTCCCTAATATATCTCTTTTTTTCTAAATCTCCTCGCCTTATAAGACTTTTTTTAAAAATTCGTTGCAAAAAATTGCGTTTTTTTTGCAAAAATTACCACGAAATTCATTTTTTTGATCATCAAATTCGTTTTTTTTCATATATCAAAAATATTAATATCAAACAAAAAAAATTTATAATAAATAATGAACAATGATAAAATTCAAACCAATTCTTTTATTTTAGTTTATGAACTACCAAGAGAAATAGCTCTTGACTTTACATTTTTCAAATCACGCTTGAAAGATTGTAAATACGAAACTTTAATGATTTATAAATCTTCTTTGTCTTTGAGTAATCTTATTAAAACTACAGAAGAAAAATATGATGAAGTAAACTACTATTATTTAATTTTTAAATTTTCTGCACGTCAAAAGCTTTTTATCAACAATGAAAAATATATTTTAAGTCCTCGTTATTACCGTTATTTATTTAATGACACTCCTTATTTTCCTATGTTATTGGAACAAAAAATTGATTTAGAAGATCCTAATAATTTAATACAAATTTAAAAATCTTATAAAGAACAAGGTTTAGTAACAGATGTAACAAATTTGTATAATCAATCAGATTATTCAGATATGAATATATTAAATTCTTTAGAAAATCATTTTTATAAAGTAATAGAAATGAATAGTTTAGAAGAGATTTATTCTTATTTAAAAGATAATAATTTGATGTATCATGCATATGATTTTTTTTTAAAGTTTAAGTTTCTTTATAAGCTTAATACTTTTTTACCTCCACGCTTTGCATGGTTCCCTCGCTCGCGAGGGGACCATGCAAAACGGGGCAGTACCTCCACGCTTTGCATTAAAACTGCAAAGCGGGGCAGTGAAAAAATCAGATTTGTTACCTTTATTAAATAATCAATCTTTAAAAAAAGATATATTTTTTCTCTTAAATCAAGATGAAAATGAAAAATAAGAGAAAGAATATTTTTCTTCTGATACAGAAAAGTCTGATTCGGAAGAAAAAGTAGTAATAGAGCAGTATCAATTAGAACAAATAAAAATTTCTTTACAAAAAGATGAATATTCTCAAGACAATATAGGAAATTATATTTTTTCTAGTGAAAATATCGAAAATATATTTCCTATAGCAAAAGAAATATTTAATACTTATAGTGAAGAAAGAAAAGAAAATTTAAATATTTCAGAGGGGGTTAAATTTATAATGTATCATTTTAAAGAATTTTCAGGTAGAAAAAAAAAAGTTTACAGAACAGATAATGTAAACAAACCTTTAAAAAATATTTATCAATTTTTTTCAGAAGATTTAAAAAATGATTATAATAAATTTGTTAAGAAAGAAACAAAAAAATAATAAATAAATATAATTATGGCTTCAATAAAAAATTCATTAGAAGAATCACAGGAACAAAATTTACAGGAAAATTCAGTAGAAGAATCACAGGAACAAAATGGGGTAGAACAAAAAAAATCAACAGGAAAAAAAGCCGCTCGCCGGCTGCCTCGCTTTAAAGGAAATTCAGAAAATAATGAAGAAACACTTGAAACTACTCCTACTTCAATAGAGCGTATTTTTTTACCAGATAAGGATCATCGTCATACTTATGTTAATTGGAGAGTAAATCCTATTAATGCAACTTCTTTTATAGTTTTTATGAGTACTCAAGGACTTGATATTTATGTATTGCAGCATTCTTTAGTAACTCTTTTACGTCAGTTAATAGCTGATAAAGATGCTAATAAAGAAAAGAATATATATCAATTTCAATGAGAAAGTCCTAAATATGTAGCTAAACAATTAGAACTTCGTGAGAAAACAAATAGTAAAAATAGTGTTTCTTATAAATATATACGAGTTAATTTTACATCTAGTGTAGTAATGATTTTTCAAAATACTTTTGATTATTCAACTGGTACAAAAGGTCCTTTATTAGAAGCAGTAGGTATTACTTTAAGTGTTGAACAAATTACTAGTATTTTTCCTCATATATCTATTCCTGGTCCATCTATTGTTGTAAGTGATCAATATGAATTTAATGATGATATTTAATTTACAAGTATATTTTAAGATTTATTTTTAAACGTTTAGTATTTTTTTTTGAGATATGTTTTAACAAATTTGTTAAAACATATCTCTATTTATTTTATTGAGATGTATCTTAAGAAACATCTCAATACACTTCTCAAAAATATGATTTATAAAAATATAAAAATAATTTATGAAGCTTAATAAAAATTATTAACATTAGAAGAAAAGAAATAGTAAAACTTCTAAATATTAATTCACATGGTATGTTTTATAAGAAAACCAATATAGCTTGGTATGGAAAAATAGTTTATTATTAGCGTCTTTTAAAAGTACAAAACTTTTAATGATATGTTTTCTACATTTCATTTAGCCAGTATTATAGGTGTTAATTATAAAGGATTTTGATTTTAAAATTTTAATGTTAATGTCAGCAAATCATCTAGTCAAAATAATTTAAGTTGGTTTAATGACAATATAAAAAATTGTTTATTATATAATAATTATACAGATTATAATATACAAAGTCAATTGGTATTGCGTGAAACTATAAAAAAAAAATATGATAATTATTGTATAAAGGCAGTTCAATTTTTAGCTAATAATAAAGTTGTTTTATGGAATAATGTTTATAATTCAAACAATAATGATTTATGTTCAGAATTACATACTACTTTTATTCAGAATCAACTAATAATGATTATTTACCTAAGAGTTATTTTCCTTTTATTTTGAAGGTAGATACAGAGTATACTGATGTTATTATAAAAAATACTTCTCCTTTTGATAATAAACGTCATAGATATCCTGTAAGTGTAACTATAACAAGGAGAAATTTATTTAATGGTAAAAAACATACTTTACATTGTGTTTATAAAGAAGATCATTTAAAATATTTATTCCCTTATAAAAAGGAAGATGATATTGTTTTAGTTAGTTATAATGAAGAAACTGTATATTCTAATCTAGAAAAACCTATACTTATAAAAGAACAAACACCTTTTAAACAATTTTTGAATAATGTATTAGAACATATGTATTCAAAAGATATCATCGAGAAAAGTGAATTATATTTATGTTCTAATGAAAGTATTTATCAAAATAAAGAATTTAAAAATGCCCCTATTATGATGATATATTTCTTTTTTTCTGCAAAAGATTTAAAATATCTTTTTGGTTATACTGTTTATAATTATATAGAAAAACAATTAGAAAGTCGAAGAATAACAACTTTCTTTAATTATAAAACTAAATCTTCTTTTGGTTTTATTTATATAATTAAAGAAAAAGAAATCACTTTATTTTTAAAATACAGATTTTAGACATTTCTGGTTTAGCTGAAAAGGTTTAAATGATCTTGCTAACTTAACCAATATTCAATTAGACTTTAAAAATGATGAAAAAATAAATAAAGAAAATATAAGTTTAAGTTTAGAAAATCATCCAGAAATTTTTTTAAATTACGCAAAACAAGATGCTGAAAATTTAGATACTATGGCTATACAATCATACTTTAATAATTTAGAAGACTATGAATTATTTAAAGTAACTAAAATACCTTCATTTATAGATTTTTCAACGTCAAATGACATATTAAATTATTTTCGTTTTACAAATGGTAGTAATGTAGCTCGTTTTTTAGAACAATATATATACTCTTTGCATCCTAGTATAGAAAAAACTTTAAATTTATTATCAATTAAAGAAGGTAATAAAATAGCTATAAAAGGAATAAATATGGGATCTAGTAAACTTTTAAACTTTATCGGAGGTAAAGGTAAAGGTAATCACATGCATGTGATTTTTTATAATCTAAATATATCACACTTGGTAATCACATGCATGTGATTTTTTATAATCTAAATATATCACACTTGGTAATCACATGCATGTGATTTTTTATAATCTAAATATATCACACTTGGTAATCACATAAATGTGATTAAAATAATCTAACTATATCACACTTGGTAATCACATACGTGTGATAAAAAAAAACTATTTATTTAATATATTATGGCATTAAAATCAGTTGTCAATTTGTTATTTTACTCATTGGAGCAATTTACGGGTATAACATTTGAATCTATTCACTGGGTTCCGATAAATATTATTTTTAGTTTTTTCTTTAGGGATCCTGAAAATAAAGACTTGCTTAATAGTCTTGAGTTTAATTCTGATTCTCTTAAACAGTACTGTTCTTCGCATAGTAGAAATGTTCAAAAAACTCAAGAGCAAATCGATAGAGGGCGAAAAGTTACGATTCTGGACAAGAAAATTCCTTTGATAAACTTCACGATCGTTTTTGTCTTTTAATTCTGTCGTGCCCGCTTTCGATATATCTTTGATATATCAAAAGTGGGCACGACACGAAAAAAAAAAGAATTAACGACATATTTAATATTACTTCTAATGTAAATGTGGTTCCACATTTTCATACTTTACATGTTCTCTCTCTCATGACCTTTTAGAGGTCATGAGAGAGTCGGGTTCCCCGGAACCCGCTATCTCTCTCATGACCTTTTAGAGGTCATGAGAGAGTCGGTTCCCCGGAACCTATCTCTCTCATGACCTTTTAGAGGTCATGAGAGAGTCGCGGGTTCCCGGAACCCCGCTAACTTAGTTTGATTTCATGATTCAACAAAGTTAGAGATGTATAAAAGTTTTAGTATGGGTGCGCCTTATTTGCTTATTTTTATGGATTGTGCTTCTCGTTATGTTATGCATTTCAAACTTTTTGAGGAAAAAGGACAAAACATTAATTCTGATCAATTAATTCAAGAACTTGATGAAGCAATAAAAAAAGGCAGTCGTCCTACTGTTCTTCATTCTGATTCGGATATGAAGAATCGGTCCTTTAATATGATTGATGCATGTGATCAACGTAATATCATTTTAAGTATAAATCGTGACATTTATGGACAGTGTGCTCCCCCACATGGAAATCAAGTTATCGAAAGATTTAACTTAGAGTTAAAAAACATTATTCATAAACAACATCAACAGGGAAATATTCCTCATGGGGCTAAAAAAGGAACATTTGCTCCTTTTTTAGCCCCCATGAGGAACTTAAAGATTTTATTTCAAATGTTATAGCATTTTATCACGATCATGCTCACGTTAATCTTACAGAAACTGCTCTTGTTAAGAAAGATGATTCGGTGTCACCAAATCAAGCTTTTGTATCTCATAATGATTTTTCTTTTTATTATGACTATAATAAAATTATGAAAAATTGGGGGAATTTGCCTCCAGATATTTCTAGAATTGAAAATCTTGATTTTACTAATAAGCAAGATCAAAATGTTTATTTGAGTTTTCTTTTTGACAAAATTAATGATAAAATCGATAAGTTTGATAAAAATACGGTTCGTGAGTTGCACTATTGTTTTTATGCTCATGCGCTTTATAAGAGTAAGCATTCTAATCTTGTACTCTTTTTTGAGGATAAAATTTCTGCAATGGTTAAAGGACCTGGCCGTAATAAGGTTATTACTCGTGAATGGAATAAATATCTCGAGATTAAAAAAGAATTTCAATTCTTTTCTGATCTGGGTTTTCAACTTATAACTCAATTGTTAAATAGTTTTCTTGTTATTTTAAATCGAATGGATAAAAACACAAGTATGATTATTAAGGAAATTCATGATGCTAAAAATGAGCAGCTTGCAATTATGCAAGATCAAACTGCTATTCTTCAATCTGATAATGCTCGTCTTCAGGCTTCCATTAATGAAATGCGAATACAACTTAATACTCTTACTGATATTAAAAATAGAAAACAGGAATTGAGAAAAAAACGACAAAGTCCAATTATTCAAAAGCCACGCGATCCTATTCATCTTACTGAATTTCATAAATGTCTGGAGTTGACGAACGTGAATAATACTCTTAATAAATCTAGTGCTTATACATCTTCTAGAAATCGTATTGCTTGTTATATTCTTTATTTTTCTGGAGCTAGAGTTAACTCTCTTAGTCATTTAAAGCGAGGCAGCCGGCGAGCGGCTTATAAGCAATATGCTTTAATTTTTAAAGAATCTTCATCAGATGTTTATCTAAAGGTTGAAAAGAAAGATAAACATACTGTACAACGCTTTTTGGATTCTAAAAAAGCCGCTCGCCGGCTGCCTCGCTTTAGAGACCAATATTTTTTTGGGGAGTTCAATTTGATTGATGATTTCAATCGTCTAAAAAAAAGATGGGAGGAGTGAGCGGACTTGAATCAGTTAAATGAAAATGAGAAAGATAACTTACCTTTTTTTTCTGAGTATTCAAATGTTAACTCCACCCTCTGCGAAAAACATATCGCATAGAGAGCTTTTAGCTCTTCTATATGCGATATGTTGTTCGCAGAGCGGGGTACTAAGAAGGTATGTTCGCGAGAACATATCACTCGAACTATTAACTTTATATGTAAAGAAGCTGATAAAGCTGTTAATGGACAAGGTAAAAAGTCTGTAAAACTGTTAACTTCGCATAGTTTTCGAATAAATATGATTACTACAATTCTTCAACAAACTAGTAGTATACGGATTGCTCAATTATTTGTTCAGCATAGCAATATTAATACGACTGCACTTTATGATCGAAATCTTATTAGCGCTATCTTTCTCTCATGACCTTTTAGAGGTCATGAGAGAGAGAGATAGCATCAATATTAATTATAACTTCAATAATGATAATATCAATAATGATGGTGACAATGATAACATTAAGAAAATTAGTACGAATACTCCTTCAAAGGAAGATGCCGAACGTTCGGCACGAATGCTTGAATACAAGAATTCTGGAAAACGTCTTTCTACCTCCACGCTTTGCATTAAAAATGCAAAAAAGCGGGGCAGTAGAAAGCTTTAAAAACTAAAAAGCATAAAAAATAATCTGATCAGAATTTTTAGTTTTTGTTTATTTTTTATCACCGGAGGCCTCCCCGTTTACGGGGGGGCCATGCAGAGAAAGACTAAATTTTCAATTGAAAATCTCATTATTTTTTATGCAAAATTGTTTTTTTATTTGGTGCATCGGCAACTTGAAATCTACTTACAAATTGAATCGCAGCGCTGCGTATTTCTTCCGGTGTTTTTATTTGCCAATATTTATCATTTCATTGACGGTAAAGACTTTCTTTTCGTTATAAACAATCAGTCGCCGACTAAAAGAAATGTAGTATGCAAATACTATAATTCTAAGTGAACGCCCAGCTATTACATTAGGGTGCAAACACCATCCTAAAGCTGATGCAAATGAGATAACAAACTCCATTGTATCCCTTGGTGTTTTCCGACTAAAACATATTTCCCAAATCCTTAAGATTGGGAACAATAAAACAAAATCATATTTTGTTACGTTTTTAAGAGTAGGGAAGTAAGAATTGATCCATTTGTCATAAAGCTCTTTGTTGTCTGGATTGTCAAGACTACCGTATTGTTCAATAAACAATTGTTCAAACTTTGATAACCATGCTGGTTGTGCTTTTTGCTTTTGTTTTTCTTTTGTTTCGGTTTCCTTGTCTTCAGACGTTGGGCTTTGGTTTCCAGGTAATGTTCTTTGTCTCTGTTTCTGTGTCTGACCTTGTAGTTTTCTTTGAAATTGTTGTTGTTTTGAAGTTTGCCAGCGATTTCCATAATACTGCGCAACGTGGGTACGTGGATCAAAAGCTGGTTGTTCTTCCATTTTTCTTTTTTCGGTCTTTTTTTTGGATTTCCTTTTGGAAAAAGGGAATCCAAAAAACGACGAAGCAAGCGAGTCTTTTTTTTACCTCCACGCTTTGCATTAAAACTGCAAAGCGGGGCAGAGTGGTCTCCTTGCATGCAAGGAGACCTCTCCCCAAAAAACGACGAAGCAAGCGAGTCTTTTTTTTCCCTCCACGCTTTGCATTAAAACTGCAAAGCGGGGCAGTGGATATCTCAAAAGCTATAAAAAAAAAGACCGGGAAAAAATATTAAAATTCCGCCGCCGAGGATAATTTTTAATTCGCAATCGTTTGTACTTTGAGAGTACAAACGACTGCGAATAGTTATTTATTTATTTATTTTTTCTAATTCGCAAAAATCATAATTTTTTTACCTTAAGGTAAAAAAATATTCTTTTTTGCGAATTTTATATTTCATATATTTATTATCAATAATTCGCAAAAATCATAATTTTTTTACCTTAAGGTAAAAAAATATTCTTTTTTGCGAGTAGTAATATATTTATTTATTTATTTAATATTTATTTATTTAATATTTATTTATTTAATATTTATTTATTTAATATTTATTTATTTAATATTTCTTTATTTTTATTTATTTATTTATTTTTATTTATTTATTTATTTTTATTATCTATGATTCATAAAATCATAATTTTTTACCTTAAGGTAAAAAATATTCTTTGAGTAGTGATATATTTATTTTTCTTTATTTATTTTTTATTTTTTATTATCTATGATTCTAAAATCATAATTTTTTACCTTAAGGTAAAAAATATTCTTTGAATTTTATATTTCATATATTTATTATCAATAATTCAAAATCATAATTTTTACCTTAAGGTAAAAATATTCTTTGCAGTAGTAATATATTTATTTTTTTATTTTACAAAGGAAAGTTTTATGGCTTGCCCAAATGACTGTACTCTTGGGCTTAACAGTGGTTTTGGCTACTGTCAACCGCAAAACTAAAGTAGTTTTTTTTGATTTTGCTTTCACTTCTTCACTAAACTCAATTTGACCTTTGTATACAAGGTCAAATTGAGTGAAAGCCGCTCGCCGGCTGCTTCGCGAGCCCTTTGGGCGTCGATTTCTTTGATTTCGTCAAGACGAAATCAAAGAAAGCTTTATAAAGTAATAATTTTCACTAATACAAAAATTTTCAATTATACCGTCTAATTTTACCTATTTGTAATTCAACCGCTTCTGGTGCACCCGTATAATTGGTAAACAAGGATTCCAAGAAATAATCGGTCTCGGTTAATTGTTCTTGAGAAGGGTCTACACTTTGGTCTTCAAAAGGTTTCATATTGAATATATTTTAAATTTCATATATTTATTTTTTATTTATTTTTTTTTATTATTTATGATTCAAAATCATTATTTTTTACCTTAAGGTAAAAAATATTCTTTGAGTAGTGATATATTTATTTTTTATTATCTATGATTCAAAAATCATTATTTTTTACCTTAAGGTAAAAAATAATGATTTTATGAATAGTGATTTATTTATTTATTTTTTATTTAATATTTATTTTTTATTTATTTTTATTTTTTATTATCTATAATTCAAAAATCATAATTTTTTACCTTAAGGTAAAAAATATTCTTATGAATTAAAATTTCATATATTTATTATCAATAATTCGCAAAAATCATAATTTTTTTACCTTAAGGTAAAAAAATATTCTTTTTTGCGAATTAAAAATTTCATATATTTATTATCAATAATTCGCAAAAATCATAATTTTTTTACCTTAAGGTAAAAAATATTCTTTGAGTAGTGATATATTTATTTATTTTTTATTTTTATAATTCAAAATCATAATTTTTACCTTAAGGTAAAAAATATTAAAAATTTCATATATTTAATAATATAAAATATAGAAGACTCTCATCGACAATATATAGGCCTTTGGCCTTGTGCCCACCGCTCTGCAAAAAAATTCTTAAAATTCTTAAAAGACGACGCAAGCTGCTCTACCTACCATATTCGCCTATTCCTCTAGGGCCATGAATATTTTCGTTAAAACGGTCTAACAACTGCATATAATAAATATTATAAATCTTTCTTTGATACTATATGACTAGCGGGCACCAGAACCAAGCCGGTAAACCCGTCTATTTTTTTTTATATGGCAAAATAAAAATATAAAAAAAATCATGGAATTGTATGTAAGAGAAAAAGAGAAGAGAAGCCGCTCGCCGGCTGCCTCGAGCCCTTTGGGCATCGATATCTTTGATTTCGTCTTGACGAAATCAAAGAAAGCTTTAAAAAAGAAAAATAAAATCTATATTCTTTTTGTATAAGTATTGGTCCCTTCCCCGTTTTCGTGGGGGCTGTGCAGAGAAAGACCCAAGATAGAGACATGGAAGGAGATAGCGGGGTTTCGGGGAATTCCACGACTTTCTCTTACGACAAGCTCAGAATAAAGAAATGCAGCGAATTGCTTTACGTGAAAAGGGAAAAAATTGCGTTATCTCTCTCTGATGACTTTTATGAGGTCATTTCTCTCTGATGACTTTTATGAGGTCATCTCTCTCTGATGACTTTTATGAGGTCATCTCTCTCTGATGACTTTTATGAGGTCATGAGAGAGTCGCGGGTTCCCTGGAACCCCGCTAAACGTCAACTTCGTAATGCTGTTGATCTTACAGAATTTTTAGCTTCTCTTGAAATGCTTCAAGAAGATAAAGATCCTAAATCTGCTTCTAGTAAATTTGCTGGTAAATCCGGCAGAATATTTTTCCCCAAGACGACGTAAGCCTTTTCCTTTGGTTATGGTTGGGTATATCCGACGGAACAGTCTTCCCCAGCAATAAGCTGATACGGAACAGATCAGATTATTGGAGGGGAAGACGGAACAGTAGGAAGAAAAAATGGATGGAAAGAGGGAGATTGATACATGGAAGGAGATGGATAAAATTTCAGAAGAATCTAAAAATAATTTTATATATAATAAAAGGTCCCCTCGCAAAGGAAGGGACCGGATTGGGTCCCTTCTCAAACGAGGGTACCGGATTGGCAATAAGGTTTTTATATTTGCTAAAAAAAAAATTAAACAATCTCGCCTTTAATCTATGAATGATAGATCAAAGGTGAGCATCTGAAAAAAAAAAGTAACCATTTTTTTGAAAAACTACTTATTAGATCTCATTTTTAACCATCCTTGAACTTCAAGATAATTGAGAGGTGCGATAGAAGTACAAAGTTTCCAATAATCTTCGGCTTTTGGAAAAGAATTTCAGCTAATTCTGGACGATTTAATTCTAACATTTTTCAGCTCTATAATGATAAATGACTGCTAAATTATTTAAAGCTTGAGGTAATGCAGGATTTCTTTCTAAAGCTTGATGATAATATTCAAGAGCACGATCATGTTCTCCGGTATTACTTAATAAAAGACCAATATTATATAAAATATAACTTCGATCATAAGGATCAAGTTCTAAACGTAAAGCTTGATAATAATTTTTTAAAGCGGAAGAATATTCGCCTTGTGATTGAGCGGCTAAACCATTTCGATAAAAATTAAAAGCTTGTTTTTCTCTTTTTTTTTTACTTTTATTTTATAAATTCATACTAAAAAACCGCTCGCCAGCTACTTCGCTTTGCTCGTTGTCAAAGTTTTGATAACTTCGCTTTTAAAACTTATATTTAATTATGGGTTAAGTAGGATTCGAACCTACGATGGGATTACCCAATGGATTTACAATCCATCACTATAAACCGGGCTCAGTCATTAACCCATTTAAATAAATTAACTAATAAATTTATTTATATAATATATATATATAATCAGGTGTATGCTTTCGATATGTTAAAAATATATCGCTTGAAATAAAAAATAATATTTTTTATTTCGTCACCAGAGCATGAAATAAAAAATAATATTTTTTATTTCGAGGCGAAAACTAAAAATATTAAGAATATAATAACAATTATAACTAATATTTGCAAATTTGTCAAATTATAATTATAAGTCGAACCATGAAAAAATTATCATTTTTATACCTACTATCAGATTCGAACTGATGAAAAACCGCATATGAAACGGTCGCTATAACCACTAAGCAAAGTAGGTATAAAAGTAAATTTATAATTTTTAACCTTAATTTAAAAGTAGAAAAATCATAAATTTACTTTTTTATCTGTCCTGTACACAATCTGCTTGCAAAAACATATCAAGAAACAAAATCAACATTAAGGTTAACGAACAATAAAAATTGGTATAAAATAAAAATTATTGAACAATAACATGAGTTCTTTATTTTTAAAGATAGTATAAAATTTTTTATTAATATTGTCAAATAATTAAAATTATTATGATAATTTTCAATATTTTATAATTTATAAAACAAATGAAATACAAGACGGTTTATTAATGTATTTAATAAAAATTAATTAATACCTGCAAAAAAATAATAAAAAATTCTAAAAGATAATAAATTTTTTAGCTTTCGCATCGTGCCCGCATTCGATATATTAATAATATTTCAAATGCGAGAGTCAAAGTCATATATTAGCAAAAAACCTTGTGCCCACCTTTGATCTATCTTTGATAGATCAAAAGCGGGCACGACGCGAAAGCCTTTTTCTTTTCTTCCCATTGATTGGGGAGAGAGCAAAAGGAAATGCAATATATAGGCTATCTCTTTTCCATGACTTCTAGGATTAACTAGAAGTCATGGAAAAGAGGGTCGCGGGGCTTTTAGGAGCCCCGCTAAAAGTTTATATATGACCTTGTGCCCGCTTTTGATCTATCAAAGATAGATCAAAAGCGGGCACGACGCGAAAGCCTTTTTCTTTTCTTCCCAGCGGGGAGAGAACAAAAGGAAATGCAATATATAGGCTGAAAGCCTATATATGGTTTGCCCTTTTGATCTATCTTTGATAGATCAAAAGCGGCACGACGAAAGTTTTTCCTTTCGATCTATCTTTGATAGATCGAAATGCAATATATAGGCTGAAAGCCTATATATGGCTAATATATCGTATTTTTTTCGATATATTAAAATATCTCGAAAAAAAGGCTTTCACGTGAAAATAATAAATAATATTCATTATTTAAAATAAATATAACTGCAATAAATTAAAAACGATTATAACTATAACCATCAAAGAACTTTACAAAAAAACTATAAAAATCAAAAATAAAAAAATAATATTCTGCTATATTTATTATTTTCTTTACAGATAAAAGACATTAACAAAAAAGATTAAAAACCTATAGATGAATATAGATAGCATTTTATTTTTGATATATTATGGATATAAAAAAAAATGCTACAGTGGAATTTCCTTTCACAAATCTTTGATTCGTAAAAGAAAACACGTGAAAGGATAAAAAAATTTAAATCCACGCAAAAGAATCGTCTTCTTTATTAGCAGAATTTTCAAATATTGTTCCAGATCCTTGAGATTGATTTATTTTAGATTCTGAATTATTATTAGTATTTACTCCAGAATCTAAATAAAAATTAGATAATAATTCAAATATTTCGCGATCACTAAGAGGATTTGGCACTACACCCTCAGGTTGTGCAATTAATTGGTCAGCAATATTTAAATAAAAATCACAAATGTAATTTAAAACATGTGTTGCTTTTTTTTGTTCAGATGAAACAGTAAATTCTTCAAGAGAAGAGTTTAAAATTTCAGAATTTTGACTCGTTTCTGTTATTTCTTCTTCCCATTTATCATCAACCATATTTGAAGTTTGTGTTTCACTCATAGAAAATAAAGAACAAGCTTTAACACGCGATAAACGAATTTCTTCGATTAGAGGTAAAACCTCTAATACTGGAATTCCAACCGCCGAAACATATTTATCAATTAAATCTCTTTTTAATGTTCTGTTTCCAATTAAACCGGCTAATCGTAACGGATGTGTTTTTGCTTTTTCTTGAACTGAAGTGACAATTCTATTAGCTGCAAATAAAGCATCAAATCCATTATCAGTTATTATAAGACAATAATCAGCATAATTTAAAGGAGCAGCAAATCCTCCACAAACAACATCTCCTAATACATCAAATAAAATAACATCATAATTATCAAAGGCATCTAATTCTTTTAAAAGTTTAACAGTTTCACCAACTACATAACCACCACAACCTGCACCAGCTGGAGGTCCTCCAGCTTCTACACAATCAACACCTCCATAACCTTGATATATAACATCTTCAGGCCAAACATCTTCATAATGATAATCTTTTTCTTTTAAAGTATCAATAATAGTTGGAATTAAAAATCCTGTTAACGTAAAAGTACTATCATGTTTTGGATCACAACCAATTTGTAAAACTTTTTTTCCACGTTTTGCTAATGCAACTGAAATATGAGTTGCAATGGTTGATTTACCTATTCCTCCTTTTCCATATACAGCTAATTTCATAATTTATAATAATTAAATTTTTTAATTTTTTGCGCAAAGTTCGGTTCCCTCGCAAAATCTAATTCCTTTGCATATTCGGTCTACTTGTTTACAAAGAGACCATGCGAAGGACCCTCTTTTGGTATGCAAGAGGACTATGCAAGGGAACCGGTATGTTAAAACTATAAGAATAAATAACTTTAATTATATCTGAAGATATAACCAAAGCGGGCACAAGACCAAAGGTCTATATTTATGGCTTGAGCGCCTGCTTTCGATATATTAAAGATATATCGAATGCGGGCACGACGCGAAAGCTTTTTTTTTTCGATATATTTTTGATATAGCGAAAAAAAAACGCGATGTATCGGCTTTTAACTTATATATGGCTGAAAAAAGTTATATTTTTTAATTCAAGCAAATAAATAATTATCTTCTATCTCTACTACGATCTTTATCTTTTTTTATTCATAAAATATGAATAAAAGTTGATGTATGGAAAAAAGGTCGAGCATAATAAAATATTCTCTATCGCTTTACCACGATCCTATCTTGTATCGCTATTTCTTTCTTTAAATCATTGATAAAAGGAAAGAAATAGCGATACTGTCGTCGAATAAGTTTTATACCTCTGATTTTACATTTGGCTTTCTCTTTATATATAAAAGAGAGGACTAAATGTAAAATCAGGGGAGCATTTTCCTTTATTCTCACTCGCAGGGATAAAAAAAAAAGGCAATATATAACCATATATATGCTTTGAGTATTTTAAACCGGACCATAAAATATGGTATTATAAATTTATTTATATAATATAAATAAAAAAGCCGCTCGCCGGCTGCTTCGCTTTAATACAAAATTCGAAAGACGAACAATTGCTTCTGTATTTTCTTTTTTCTAATGTTCGTTTTTTTTGCATTTAAACGTTTATTAGCGTTTTATTATCTATTTTTTTTTTATAGACAAAAATACAACAAGAATACTCTCTTTTGTTCTTTTATCTTTGAAAAAAAGATAATTGAAAGAAAAAATAAAAAATTAGAAAAAAGTCGAAAAATAAATATAGAAATAAAATCGCAACGCTAAAATAATAAATAAAGTAAAAGTAGTGTAATAAAACAACAGAAAACAATATGTATTAAAAAAATTAATATTTCACTTTAATATTATAATTATAATGTAAAATTTTTTCAAATAATTTGATTTATTATATTGTAACTTCTTTTTTCTCTTAAACTACACACTGTTTTCTCTCTCTAGTATTTTTTTTCCTTAAAAAACTGTTTTTTCGTTATGTTTTCACTCTATTTTATAATATTCGATTTTTTTTTTATCTATATTTGATGAATAAAAAAATAACCTAACTAAAGAAATTGGGCGGTAAATGTTTAGGAAAAAAAATTCCCTGCCATAATCTGATACGTTCCGTATCAGATTATTTTTGTAAATCCGTTGAAAGCACGGTAAAACAGAACGACACGAACCCGTAATGATATATGGGCTTTTTATGAAGAGAGCCGAGGAACAGAGAAGAAAAGCGGCTTTATAGCTGATTCACTATTTTTTTTCTTTCATCAAATATAGAGAAAAGAAAACACGCGAAAACATTTTCCTTTGATATATTCACAGAATATAGCTTTTGGGTTGTGTCCGCTTTCGATATATTTTTAATGTATCTAAAGCAGGCGCTAAAACCATATATAAATCTTTAGTTTACATATTACTGTAAAGCAAATGAAAATTTAGGGTAAAAAAAAAAAGACCAGCTTGCTTTGTTATTAAAAATTTTTATTTATTAGTAGTTTAGGGATTGCGAGATTTGAACTCGCATGTCAAAAATAGACTACAAATTTTGAATCTGTCACGTTTACCAATTTCGTCAAATCCCCATTATTTTTCTCTTTTTTTTTCGTCTTTCACTTTAAATAGAAGAATTTAATTATAATTTAAATACATGCAGAATATAACGTTACAACATATATACAATATAATATATTACATATTTTTAAAAATATTTAACAAACTGCCTCCCAAAAGGCCATAAGTTTTTTCCAATATTTTTTTTGTTTCGTTTGCACTGGTCATAAAAGAGAAGAGTAAAAACTGGAGGACAAATGTTCCGGAAAAAATTTTACAAAAAGAAAAAGCAGTGAAAAACTAAAACAAGGTGTTAACAATTTAAAATTATTTATAGATAAAATTTTTTTTGTCAAGTTAGTTGAATTTTACTATTTTTGAAAATTTTATTAAAAGACTCTCTTTTCGTCGTTTTGAATCCTTTTGAAAAAGGAAACCAAACTTACTTGTCGTTTTTGGAAGAATGGTCTCTTTGCAAGCAAAGAGACCACTCTCTCCAAAAAAAAGACCTACCAGAAAAAAGACCGAACAAAGTTAGAGAAATCTTTTTCCTCATATGATACAAAATATCCAAAAGGATGTTTTCGACAAAATAGTAAATTTTCGTAAAAAAAATTTACTATAATAAAAAAATAAAAATAAAGTATCGTTATCTTTCTTTTTTTTTATGGCTATTTAAAATAAAAACTAAGTCCCCTCGTACGCGAAAGGACCATGCGCAAAATTAAAAAAATAGCAATAATTTATTTTGATAATTTGATTGTAAAAAAAAACAAAAAAGATGATAAGTTTTAATAAAGTAAGAAAAATTTGACAAAATTTTTTTTTTTTATTATTATTTTACATACAAAGAATCATAATAATATTTTACTAAAAAAGTCGCTCGCCGGTTGCCTCGCGAGCCCTTTGGGCGTCGATATCTTTGATTTCGTCTTGACGAAATCAAAGAAAGCTTTAAAATCAAATTAAAAATTTATAGATATTGATCCTTATAATATATTATTACAAAATTTTATTACAATCTTACAACCAAAGAGTAAAAATAACTATCTTTTTTCATGGCAATTTCGCTAACGCCAAAAATTTTACTTAAATTTCAATAAAAAAAGTCGAGTTTTGGAAAAATATTTATTTTGTAAAATAAATAAAAATTTATCGTCTAGTGATTTTTTTTTGAGAGCATTTTTTAAAGATATCTATTTTTCTTCTTTTATCTATTTTTCTTCTTTTATCTATTTTTAATCGATGAAAAGAAGAAAAATAGATATCTTTAAAAAAACGTTATATATTTAAAATTTTTGAAAGATATTATTGTTGCTTTACATGTTTTTCTAAATATAAAAAGCAAAGTTATCGGCAAACAGGTCTATTTTTCTTTTATTTCAAAAAAATGTTTCGTTTTATTTATTGTCTTTTTTGGATAACTCCAACTAAAAAAAATCTCCTTGCATATCCGGTCTCCTTGCTTGCAAGGAGACCATGCAAAGAGACCGGATATTGAAAGGAAACCGGATCTTGCTAGAGAAACATGCGCAATTTTTTCTTTAGCCTCGTTTAGTTTTTTTATTATTACATTTTGTTTTGCCCCCGCTGAATTATCTTGATTGTTTCTATAAATATAATCAATTGGGCGAGGTCAAAAAAACCATATATAAAAAAAAGTCGACAGTAGTAAGACGTCATAAAGAAAGAACGGAACAAAAGAATAGCCAAACTATATATTGCCTTTGATAGATCAAAGATCAGTCAAAAATAGGTACAAAACCAAAAATCTATATATATATCACGTTTTATTTTTTGTATATATCTCTCCCTATTTTCATCCTTGAAAAATAGATAAAGAGATATGTGAAAAGCGAAATGTTTGCGCATGTTTCTTTTTCTCTATCTTTTATAGAGAGAAGGAAATAGCGAAGCAGACGTAAGATTTTATTAAATGACAAGTTTTTTTTGCCTTTTGGTTACCTTTTATAGTGAAGCCATATTATATTACGGACTCTTGTGGTTCCGTTTTACTTTGTTTTGATTCTTTACGGAAGTAGAGCCAAAGTTAGGTAAAACGGAACCACAATCTCTTTTCAGATATTTTAAATATTTAATAAATAATAAATATTATTTATTATTTCGACGCGAAAGCCTTTTTCTTTTCTTCCCGCGGGGGAGAGAGCAAAAGGAAAATGCTATATATAGGCCTATCTCTTTTGCATGACTTCTAGGATTAACTAGAAGTCATGCAAAAGAGGGTCGCGGGCCTTTTAGGAGCCCCGCTAAAGACTTATATATGACTTTGGCGCCCGCATTCGATATATTTTTAATATATCGAATGCGGGCACGACGCGAAAGCCTTTTTTTCTTCCCGCGGGAAAGAGAGCAAAAGGAAAATGCTATATATAGGCTATCTCTGTTGCATGACTTCTAGGATTAACTAGAAGTCATGCAACAGAGGGTCGCGGGCCTTTTAGGAGCCCCGCTAAAGGCCTATATATGGCTTTGGCGCCCGCATTCGATATATTAAAAATATATCGAATGCGGGCACGACGCGAAAGTCTTTTCCTTTCGATCTATCTTTGATAGATCGAAAGGAAAATGCAATATATAGGCTAAAGGCCTATATATGGCTATATATGGCTATACATATATATGACTATATATGGCTATAGATAACTAAAAAAAGGAATACTAGTTGAGTATTTCCGACGAAACAGCAAAAAAAATAAAAACCTTAAAGCTATAGCTTTTTCGTTTTTTAAAAAGCTATATCTTTTTTGGTTTTTTGAAACAGAATGATAAATGCATCTAATAATCATTATTTATAATAATTATTAGATGCTAATAAATTTTTAATATAATGAAAAAAAATTATGGTTAAAATTCAACCAGACGAAATTAGTACTATTATTGCACAACAATTAGAACGTTATGATCAAGAAGTAAAATATTCAAACGTTGGTGTAGTAATGAGTGTTGGTGATGGAATTGCTCGTGTTTATGGGTTAGAGCAAGTCATGGCCGGTGAACTTTTAGAATTTGCAGATAAAACTATTGGTCTTACTTTAAATTTAGAAACAAATAATGTTGGAGTTGTTTTAATGGGTGAAGGTCGTAATATTCAAGAGGGAACATTAGTTCGCGCTACTGGAAAGGTAGCTGAAATTCCAGTAGGTGAACCTTTTTTAGGTAGAGTAGTTAACCCATTAGCTAGACCAATTGACGGAAAAGGGGAAATAAAAACAAAAGAAACACGAGTAATTGAATCTCCAGCTCCAGGAATTATCAGTCGACGTTCAGTATGTGAACCACTACAAACTGGAATTACCGCTATTGATTCTATGATTCCCATTGGACGAGGACAACGAGAACTAATCGTAGGTGATCGTCAAACGGGAAAAACAGCTATTGCTGTTGATACAATTTTAAATCAAAAAGGACAGGATGTAATTTGTATTTATGTAGCAATTGGACAAAAATCATCTACAGTAGCTCAAGTTGTTAAAACTTTACAAGATCGTGATGCTTTAAACTATAGTATTATTGTTAGTGCTACTGCAGATTCAGCTGCTACTCTTAGATTTTTAGCTCCTTATACTGGAGCAGCATTAGCAGAATACTTTATGTATAAAGGATCTGCAACTTTAGTTATTTATGATGATTTATCAAAACAAGCTCAAGCATATCGTGAAATGTCTTTATTACTACGTCGACCACCAGGACGTGAAGCTTATCCAGGAGATGTTTTTTATTTACACTCTCGTTTATTAGAAAGAGCTGCCAAATTAAGTGATAATTTAGGAGGAGGGAGTATGACTGCTCTTCCAATCGTAGAAACTCAAGAAGGTGACGTCTCTGCTTATATTCCTACCAACGTTATTTCCATTACAGATGGACAAATTTTTTTAAGTAGTGACTTATTTTTAAGTGGATTAAGACCTGCTATTAATATTGGTATTAGTGTAAGTAGAGTTGGTAGCGCAGCCCAAGTAAAAGGTATGAAACAAGTTGCTGGCTCACTTAAGTTACAACTTGCTCAATACCAAGAGCTTCAAGCTTTTACACAATTTGCAAGCGATCTTGATCCAGAAACACGTTCAGTTTTAGAACGAGGCGAACGCGTACGAGAATCTTTAAAACAGCAACAATCGCAACCTCTAAGCGTTGCAGATCAAATTGCAACTATTCATCTGGTAACCGCGACTAAATTTTTAGATAAAATTCCAGTCGCAAAAATACAATCTTTTATTGAAGGTTTCCGTGAATATTTAAATCGTACTAAGTTTATATCAATTATTAATGAGACAAAACAGTTTACGCCGGAAGCAAAAGAAATATTAGAGTCTAGTGCTAATGAATATTCTAATATTTTTAATTAATTTGTAATTTGTTTTTACAGTTGAAGAGGCTGCTAATACTTATTTTTACTTTTTCAGAGAGAAAATCTTATCTTTTTTTTGTAATGTATTTTTTTTATTATTTATATCTCTCTGCCGGTTTCAAAAAACCGTACGAGAGATATAAATAATAATAATTATAAATAATTATTATTAGAGACCTGTTCTTTTTTTTGCGATCCTTTATATATAAGGTTTTAATTTGACTGTTTTTTTTGTCCTGGTCGTTTTTTTACCTCCACGCTTTGCATGGTTCCCTCGCTCGCGAGGGAACCATGCAAAACGAGACCGCTCTCCAAAAAACGACGATAAAAGCTTCTAAAGAGACTATTTTTTTCTATATATCAAAAATATATCGAAAAAAGGTTGCGTATTATTATCCGCTACTTTTCTCTTATGATTGATCTTATAACTCTTGCTATATATAGGCTATCTCTTTTCCATGACTTCTAGTTAATCCTAGAAGTCATGGAAAAGAGATAGCCTATATATAGCATTTTCCTTTTGCTCTCTCCCCGCGGGAAGGAAAGAAAAAGGCTTTTGTCTCGTGCCCACCTTTTACCCTTTTTTATAAATAAAAGAAGACAAAAAGCAGACTTATGACCAAAGATCTGTATATTGCGTTTTATTTTCAATATATTTATACCGAATCTTTTTTCTGCAAGATTTCTTCCCAAGATCTTTTTGTATGGTCTCCTTGCATATCCGGATCTTGAAAAAAGACCGGATATGCGAGGGGACTTTTTGTATAATAATTTTTACATGAAATTATTTTTTTATTAAATTATGAATAATACATTATATCGATATCAATCTCGCTATCATTGTATAATATATTACACCGATATAAATATTTTTGGTTTAATAAACTTACTTATACCCAAAGGTCTTATAAAAGTTTGTATATATTATCCTGTTGATAAAAAAAAAATAGAGTCAATTGTCTTTTTAGTTTTTGATAAACCAAAAGACGTTTATTATGATAAAACAACTTTTGAATTAATAAAACCTCAATATCTTACATTTGAAAGTAACAATAAACTTATTATTATAAAAGGAAAAAAAAAATTTTTTGCATATCACCGAAATTTTGTTGTCAATGAGTTACAAAAAAATACTTATGTACCTTGTTTATTGGACTTAAAAGATCAATTTTTAGAAGTAAATAAAAAAGATAAAGATTATTTTGCTACTTTAAATACAAGTAAAATAAATACGCTTTCTAATGATTTACTTCGAAAATTGCAAATGGAATTTGAAATTTTTATAAAAGATATTAATGAACGATATAAAATTGTTCAAAAACTTTTTCCTCTTATCTATAATTCACCAACTATTCCTACTGATAAAACTCATTCTTTTGAAAGTTTTTTTTCTTATTTTAATAGTCCTAATTTTTTAATTGATAAATATTCTAAGTTTAATTTAAATAAAAAAAAAGAAAAACCTCCAGTTTTATCTCTTAAAAAAAGAAACTATATTACTTCTGACCAAAAAGGGGAAAACAGGCCAGTTGTAAATTCTTCTGTTTCTATGGTGAAATCTTTGCCGGAAAATCCAAATGAAATTCGTGAAAAATTAATTCTAAAAGAATCTAATAATAAACTAACTGATTCTCAACTTACTGATATTTTATTAAATAACAAAATATCAAAAGAGAATTTTGATAACATTTATTTATTATCGCAACCTATTTTAACATCAAAAATTTTTTCTGTTCTTCAATCAAACAATATTAAACCTCGCAATATTAAATCAAACTTATTAAAAATTATAGCCATGGATGTAGGTTTAAAACCAATGCCTAAAAATGGTGATAAATTGGTTTGGCTTACCAAAATATTTGATCAATTGCCATCTTTCTTACAAGATAAATTTAAATATTATACAAAACCATAATATAATGTAAACTTTTTAAATATCTTTTTTAAGTTTATCAAACTCTGAACATTGTCTAGAAACTTTTTCTTTAATTTTTTATTTTATTTCGATTTAAGGTCCTCTCGCATGATCCGGTCTCCTCACAAGATTCGGTTTCTTTACATACGAACTTGTGAGGAAACGATCAAAAATAACAATATACAATAAAATATTGTTTTTGCAGCTATATATAGCCTATATATTGCATTTTCCTTTTGCTTTCTCCCTCGTGGGAAGAAAAGAAAAAGGCTTTCGCGTCGTGCCCGCATTCGATATATTAATAATATATCGAATGCGGGGGCAAAAGCCATATATATCGGCTTTTGTCTGAAATATTGCGTTTTTCTTTGGTCCGAGGGTATAACTAGCCATATATAAGCCAAAGGCTTATATATTGCGTTTTTTTTTGGTTATACCCAAGGGTATAACCAAAAAGAAAAGGCTTGCTTCGTCTTTTTAATATCCACTGCCCCGCTTTGCAGTTTTAATGCAAAGCGTGATGGTAAAAAACGACCAAGTTATTCTATAAAGAATATAAAAGCATATTTTTTTATAAATAATTCAAAAATTTGTTTATTTTTTTTCCGACGTTCGTATTTTGCTTCTATTTTTACGTTTTTTTACTGTCCGTTTTTCCTACGTCGGAACGTTTTTCATCGTTTTATTTTCTTTTTTTCTGATAAGAAAAAAAGAAAATAAAACGATCTGGGATAATTTTTCCAAAAAAAAAGTAGCAAAAAAACAATTTTTTGAAAAATAGATATAGCTATAAAATTTTTCAAATTATGAATTTCCCTATATGATTAAATTATTCGATTTTAGTATTTATTCTAATTTTAACCTTTTTTAGAGTTTGATTGGTATTTAGCCTTTTCTTGTTCCACCTTTTTTTTTATACTAAATCTTTGTCCTTTTTGATTATATTATGTAGTGGCAAACTGAAATATAATCAAAAGAGAAAAACGGTCTATTTTTCTTTTTTCGGCAATTTTTAATTATTACATTCTTGCCGTAATATATAAGTTTTTGGCCTTATAAATAAAAAATAGTATTTTTTTATTTTAACGCGATATATTGGCCTTTGGCCAATATATAGCTAATAAATAAAAAATAGTATTTTTTATTTTGACGCAAAGGCCTTTTTTTTCGATATATCAAAGATATATCGAAAGCGGGCACTAAATATTAAAGATATTTGAAAAAAAAAAGTCGTTCTGTTTTTAGATCTAAAAACGGAACCGCGCAAACCCGGAATGTAATATAGCTTCTTCATAAAAGAACCAAAGAAAAGAGGAAAAACGGAACAAATAAAAAACCGAACGGTTCATGGAAAAAGCGTGAAAGTGAAGAATAAAAAAATTTTTAAGCAATATATAAGATTTCGTGTCGCGAGCGAAGCTATTTTCTTTTATCAATTTTTTTTCATCGATAAAAAAAGAGTCGCGAATAGTTTATTTTTTACGATCTGCAAAAATTCATTCTTTTTTATAATTGCAAGCAGTTTTGAAAAAAAACAACCCACAAATTATTTGAAAGGTTACTTTTTTCGCAATAAAAAAATAATTTTATTAAATTAAAATAAAAAAATTGATCAATTGAAAAAGGGTACAATTTTTTTCAAAATATTAAAAATACCTCGAAAAGATTTTTTTTCTTTTTACTTTTTCGTTTCTGTAGACTTTTCTCCATATTATTTTTAGACCAACTCTCGCTCTAATCTTTTTCATTTTTTTAATAAATCAAAAAAGACAAAAAGTTCCTGAAAAACGGGATTGAAAGATTTCCTGAAACCCCTCCAGCTCTTTACATTTATCTATATTCTCCTGTCCATTTATTTTTCTTCATGTATCTTTTTTGGATAAGAGCTAATGAATGTTGATAGATGGTAGAATATGGATAAATGGAAAAAAAGCTAAGGCTAATTTATTAGCCTCTATTCTCTCTCTGACAACTTTTTTAAGGTTATCAGAAAAAGGATAGAAGGTTTTTCTGGAACCTTTTCAACAAAGCGAGAGGCGGATATAAAAATGAACCACTTAGTCTCCTCGGTTTTTCTTTATTACATTCTATTTTGACTTTGCCGGATAATATTAATAAGTTCTGCGAAAATAATTCGGCGTAGGTAAAACGGAATATAATAATTTATATTATTTAATGCTTCGCAATGGAATAATAGAGAACTAAGCGAGCCTACGGGAAAGATTGATGAAAAATAAATGTTCCCGAAAAAAAATATAAAAAAAAAGGTAAAAATAAATAGCCAAGTCATATATAGCCATATATAGCCTATATATGGTTTTGGCGCCCGCATTCGATATATTAAAAATATATCGAATGCGGGCACGACGCGAAAGCCTTTTCCTTTTCTTCCCGCGGGAGAAAGAGCAAAAGGAAAATGCAATATATAGGCTATCTCTGTTGCATGACTTCTAGGATTAACTAGAAGTCATGCAACAGAGGGTCGCGGGCCTTTTAGGAGCCCCGCTAAAGGCCTATATATGGCCGCATTCGATATATTAAAATATATCGAATGCGGGCACGACGCGAAAGCCTTTTCCTTTCGATCTATCTTTGATAGATCGAAAGGAAAATGCAATATATAGGCTAAAGGCCTATATATGGCTATATATGGTTATATATGGCTGCAATGAAAAAAAGAAAATAATAGCTTCGCTTTTTTTAAAGACTTTTTTTTTATATGTACTTTTAAAAAAACATATATCAAAAAATAACTTCGTTGCATACTATTTTGTTTTGTTCTTTCTCTATGGATCTCTTGCTTTTAAAAAGACTCTTACCTGTTTACTTTTCACTATTTGTTATCCGTCTCTATTTGTTGGGGGAGTTTTAAAGAACCCTTTTATTCTTTTTTTTACGACCGGTCCGGAGAGAAAGATAGAAGATAATAAATTATTCTTAGTTTTCCTTTTTATCCATTTTTTTCATTTATCAGCTTTTATCCATTTCTCTACCTCTCATCCAAATTCTCTCGTTGATTTATTTTTTTACCTCCACGCTTTGCATGGTTCCCTCGCTCGCGAGGGGACCATGCAAAACGGGGCAGTGGAGAGTGGTCTCCTTGCAATCTCCGGTCTCGTTGCATCTCCGGTCTCTTTGCATGGTCTCTTTGCATGGTCTCTTTGCATCTCCGGTCTCTTTGCAAGCAAAGAGACCATGCAAAGAGACCGGACATGCAAAGAGACCGGATATTGCAAAGAGACCATGCAAAGAGACCATGCAAGGAGACCACTCTCAAAAAAAAGACGACGCAAGCGAGTCTTTTTTTTCCCTCCACGCTTTGCATTAAAACTGCACAGCGGGGCAGTGAAAAAAATAGATCAACGGAAGAATTTAAATGGTAGCTAATCGAAATGAAAAAAGTACATAAATGGGAGCTAATGGATGAGAGCTAATGAATGAAAGCTGATAAAAGAGAGAAAATAAATGAGTGGGAGCTAATAAATAAAAAAAGATAAATAGAAAAAGATAAATTAATAAAAACTAATGGATGGAAAGAGATAAATGAAAGAATATAGAAGAGTTTCCAGAAATCTCTCGACCATTTAAAAAAAAAAGAGAGAAATAGAGCTATTTTATAGAAAAGCCAACTACATAGCTTTGCTCGTTGTCAAGGTTGTGATCTGTATCTCTAATTTTTAAGAGAAGAGATACAGATCAAAACCTTGATAGCTTCGCTTTGAAAAAAACTCGACTCCAAGCTTCGCCAAAAGGCTTCACTGTGTTTAGTATCAAGGTCTTGATTGCTGTGCTAAAAAAAAAAATTATAAAATAATAAAAAAAACTAATGACATGATTTCTTTAATCTGTATAGATTCGAAATTGTTAACAAATAAAAATTGGTATGGTCGTTTTCAATTAGCTCCATTTCGAAAAAGTGAAGGATTAACGATTGCAAATGCATTACGAAGAACTTTATTAGCTGAAAAATCAAATTTTTACATATCTTGGGTTGATTTATATAATGCTGAAATTCCTTATTCTGTATTAACAGGAATGCGAGAATCAGTTTTTGATATTTTATTAAATTTAAAACAAATTATTTTTACATCTGATGTTATCATGGCACAAAATATACCGACGTCTAATGTAAACAGATTATTAAATAATAATAATAAATTGGAAAACAAATTTCATAATGACACGTTTACAGAAAAAAAAAGGATAGAAAAAAACGATTATCAATCGTCTAAAAAAAATCATATACCGGTTGGCCAGTTATCTCGTTTTAATACTAATTGGTGGCAAAGAAATTTAAAAAATCAAACAAAAAAAGGTTTTAATTCGAATTGTAATGAATCGATTTTAGCTGGGTTCGGGAGAATGAGTAAAGAAAAAAAGAAACCGCAAGGAGAAAACAACTTTTCAGACTATTTAAATCGAAGTGTAAAAGCTAAAACTTTTTATGATAATCCGCTCACTAACTGGTTTATGTTAAAAAAAAACAAAATTACCAATCAAAATTCTTTTGTAAAAAATAAAAATTTTTTATTAAATTCAAATGATTTTAATAATCCTATCATTATTGGATATATATGTGTACAAGGTCCGGCTACTATTTATGGAAAAGATATAAAATTACCAAAAGGGTTAAAATGTCTTAATCCGGATCAATTTCTCGTTACATTATCTGATGATGGTATATTTTTTTTTAGATTTGCGATACATTATGAATTGAATCAACCGAGTTTAAATGTAATTCCAAGAAATTTCCCATTTTTTCCAAGTTCTTTAATGGATTTGATTCAAAATCAAAATGTTTTTTGTAAAACTTTATTTTCAAATATTAATACAATTGCACTTCCTAATCCACAACGAAAATTATATGAACAAAACTTACCACATATTTCGCTTCCTCCTTTATCTACCGATTTTTTTCCAATAAAAAAAAATAAAAATAAAAAATTAGTATCTCGTACTATTCAATTATCAAAAAAAAACAAAAAGAAACCTGTTCGTAGGCCTATATATGGCAATATAAAAAAAAATAATTTTCCTTCTTGGCATAATAAATTGTCTTTTCCTGTTCGTCAAAAATACTCTTTACCTGAAAAGAAAAAAACTTCATCCATTTTCGATGAACGGTTCATAAATACTATAAAATCAAAAAAAAAATACCCACAATTTTTATATCCCCCTTTGAAAACAAAAGCCGTTAACTATCTTGTTTTAAATTTATTTAGACAAATTCATTTAGACAATTATTTTTGAAATTGGAAAAAAGAAGCTTTTTTTAATTCCGGTCTTTTTTTTTGTCCACCTATATCACTGCCCCGCTTTGCAGTTTTAATGCAAAGCGTAGAGGTAAAAAAAAAACAGCCTTTGAGGTTTTTTTCTCCGTTAATTATCACCTCACCATATCTTCTATTATCTAAAAAACATTCAATGAATTCACTAGTTTTTCCATCTCAAATAAAAAAGTCTTTTTCTAGCACGGCCGACATCCCCAACACGAAAACTTGAAGATTTCGGACTGGACAGCCTAGTAGACTTTATTATCCAATAGCAAAAAATACATTGAATTTATTTGAACCAAAAAAGAACGTAAAAAAAATTAAAAAACTTTATCGTTCTTTTAAGTCATTTCATTCTTCATATTATAATTCTTTTTTAAAAAAGTTTAAAGAAAATTTTAGTCTTTCTCTATCTCAGCAATCAGACAAAACAGAGGAATCGTTTGCTCGATGGGAAAAAGGAATACCTAGTTTTATTTCCCGTCCTTCGGTTGCCCCTCCCTTTATCGATAATAAAGGGGAAAGGCCAAATGGAAATTCGGGGGAGCATTTTTTTTTATCTCCACCTGGGGGGACTTTACCTGGAGAGAAAAAAGAAAACGCAATATATAGGCAAAAAGCCAATATATGGCATGAATGTTTTGGACAGGACAATAATAGATCAGAAAATATTTTTTTTAAAACGCCATGAATTTTAGAAAACGTTTATCAAAATTTTTTTATTTGTTTTAGAAACAAACAACGTTGTTTTAAAATAAATTCTCTAGGTTTAATTGAAAAATCTATCAAACCATTTGCAAAAAGTCAAAACGATGCTTTTAAAAAAATTTCCACACCTTTAATTCAATCTACAACAATCAAAGAAAAAACACAAAAAAATTATTGTACTTGTCAAAATTCATCAATTTTATCGAACATTAAAAAAACATGCTTAATAAATTTACAAATAAAACATTCTTATTATAAAAGTGGATGTTTAGATCGATTTGTAATTGATTTATTAAAACTCTTTAAACCTTCTATTAACTTTCGAATCTCTCCATCAATATATCAAAGCTTGATACATAGAGATAACTTTCGGATTTCCAAAAATTTAGATGAAGAGAAACCGAAGCGCAGTATTAAGAAAAAAAAAAAAAAAAAAAAATCTTTTCGTACCAAAAACTATAATGATAGTCTTTTTGTTGAAAAACGTAAATCTGATATTTCTTTGATTATATTAAAGAGTAATCAAAAAAAAGCAGATTCTAGTAAAAGACAACAAAAAAAAAATCAATCTTCAGAAAATCTTCAAACATCAATAGAAAAAGACACTGAATCGAAAAAAACAAATGAATTGGAAAAAAATATGACAAAACCAAAAAGAACACGTACTCGTAAAAAGCCAATATCTCCAGAAGAAACTGATACTGAAATTGAATCAAAAATAAATGAATTAGAAAAAAATATGACAAAACCAAAAAGAACACGTACCCGTAAAAAGCCAATATCTCCAGAAGAAACTGATACTGAAATTGAATCAAAGAAAACAGATGAATCTACCGAAACAATTGCAAAACCAAAAAAAACACGTACCCGTAAAAAGCCAATATCTCCAGAAGAAACTGGTACTACAATTGAATCAAAGACAAATAAATTAGAAGAAACAATTGCAAAACCAAAAAGAACACGTACTCGTAAAAAACCTATATCTCAAAAAGAAACTGATACTGACATTGATTTAAAAAAAACAAATGAATTAGAAGAAACAATTGCAAAACCAAAAAGAACACGTACCCGTAAAAAGCCGGTTTCTCAAGAAGAAATGGATGTTGAGATTGAATCAAAGAAAATAAATGAATCTACCGAAACAATTGCAAAACCAAAAAGAACACGTACCCGTAAAAAATCTATTTTATCAGAAAAAATGGATGCTGAAATTGAATCGAAAAAAACAAATGAGTTGGAAGAAAATATTGCGAAACCAAAAAGAACACGTACTCGTAAAAAGCCAATATTTCAAGAAGAAACTGATAATGAAATTGAACCAAAGAAAACAGATGAATCTACCGAAACTATTACAAAACCAAAAAGAACACGTACCCGTAAAAAGCCGATATCTCCAGAAGAAACTGATACTGAGATTGAATCTAAAAAAACAAATGAATTGGAAGAAAATATTACAAAACCAAAAAAAACACGTACTCGAAAAACAACCATTTTACCAGAAAAAATTGAAACTAAATCTAAGACAACAAATGAATTGGAAGAAAATATTGCGAAACCAAAAAGAACACGTACCCGTAAAAAATCTATTTTTCAAGAAGAAACTGGTACTGCAATTGAATCTAAAAAAACAAAAGAATTAGGAAAAAGTATTACAAAACCAAAAAGAACACATACCGGTAAAAAATTGATTTTTCCAAAAAAAACACATACCCATCGTAAAAGTAAAAAGTATTTACCTAAATACATGTCAGATCCTCTAACATGGTACCCTCGCATGGTACCTTCGTATGGTCCCTTTGCATACAAAAAAAGGTCTCCTCGCATACAAAAAGAGGTCCCTTCGCAAACGAAGAGACCGAATATGCGAAGGAACCGTATTGGCAAGAGACCCAAAAAAGAAATTAGAAATTTTTTCGAAAGAGTAATAATTGCAGAAAAAACAATATATAATATATTAAATTTTTTTGTATCTTCAAAAAGATTTAATTATTCAAGCATATCAATATCAAAAGATACTCAATCTTTAAAGGAAGGCAGCCAGCGAGCGGCTTTTTTTATTCCAAATAATACAATTATTTTAAAACCAAGTTATTTAAATATCGAACCTCTTTTTCATATTTTAAAGCAATCTGGAAAATTTCATCAAAATCAACGTATTTTATCAAGAAATTTTAATTTCTTTTTTTCTGTATCCATTTCATTCATTTTACTTGTTTTAGTGAATCAGTTTTTTTTATTAGTGGGTTGTGATTGGAATTTTTTTTCTGTTCCCTTCGAGGTATCTTTAATAACTCAAAGCGAGAAAGCAAAAGCTAGCGAAATGGTGGATAATTTTTTAAGTCTTATCGTAAACCGATTGGCTGCCAAAACAGAAATAGTACAAGATATTTTTCAAAAAATTCGCAATTTTCAAGCCTTTAGCTCTACCGGCCAAAATACCCAACCCGAGAGCATTTTTCTTTGCAATCCATCCAAGAGGAAAGGAAAAACGCGATATATAGCTTTCGGGTCCAAAATAATAAATAATATTTATTCTTTACAAGCCCAAAAGCCTATATCTAGCTTAGGTATTCCAGACGGTATAATAGATGCAACAAATAACCATAAATCAAATAGGTATATAAAAGAAATCACTAAAAATTGGAGAGCTAATCAAAAAAATCTTGATATAAAAAAAAAAACTCATTATAAAGAGTCTCAGGGAATCCTTTCACTCTCTTTATCACGACTTTTTATAGGGCGTGGAAAAAAACTAGAGCGTATTTTATCCTCGGGCTTCTTTCCATCTATTAACTTGCATAAACCAATTCCCCGTTTGCCATATTGTAGCTCTTATCCTTCAAAGATAAAAAGATGGAAAAAGAAAAAACTACAAAATGTGGTATTAAAAGATAAAAAACTTGAAATTTGTAATCATAAACATAACCGGAGAAAAATAAAAAATTTTAACATTTTATCGAACAATATTAATGAAAAAAAAATAACTAAATCAAAAAATAGTTCCAAAAATTATTATCATTCAAAAATTCACTATTCTTTACGTTATACTTATCCTTTAAAATATACAATTTTTTCACACTATTCTTCAATGGGTTGTTTTTCACAAACGAACCACAAAAATGTAGACCAAGCCATTTTAAATCGTTTATCATTATCATTTTGGAGCCAATTTCGTTTTTGGTCAGTTATTTCTCCTTCTATTCAAAAAACCTCGATTAAACATAATTACGACGAATCAAAAAGAGTGACAGATTTAGAAAACAACGACTCAGTTGTTTTTCAACCAAAAAAAAATCTTTTTGCGGTGTGGTTAGAAGAAAACAATCAAAACAGCGACGACTGGCTGCGGCACTTTTCACGTGGTTGGAGCCATTTGAATATTGATGACCTGGTAGATGATCCCACAACCCCAAAAAAAAGTAAACCAAAAAAAATCGTTAATAATCAAGATGATTCTCAGCAAACCAGGAAGAAAATTTTTTATTATTTACCCCCACGTTCGGTAGACCATGGTTTTTTGAAGGATGAACCGAATAACGGGGCAATACTTACCAAAAAAAATTTATGGTGGGTTCCTTATAGTGAATCTTTTAAAATTTATACAAATTTAATGACGTATGATACGTTATTTCAGTATAAAATACCTAATCGTTCGTCTTTAATACAACAAAATGGAACGGTAACAAGTACAAATAATTTTTTTTACTTAGATGAAGAAAAAAATAAGAATTTAGACAATTTTAATTTTTTTAAATATGAAATGGCTTTAAAAAAAGAAAACTTTGCTATATTTTTCCCTTATAAAGATTATATAATTCCTTGGACTTCAGCATTTACAACTTCTGAAAATACAGAGTCTTTGGCTTATATTCCAGAAAACAAAATAGTGAAAAAGTGTATGTATATAGAAGATACATCTGAATTATTTAATTTTGAAATTTTAAAAGAAACGTATTTCGAAAAAATAAATACTGGAACTCTATATAATTCAATACATAATTTTTATCTCTCTTTGAATTTTCTATTAAATTTTAGTATTTATTCTTCTTTTAATTCATTTAAAAAAATCTTATTGACATATGGTAGTAAGAATGCTAATTTTGAAAATCAGAGTAAATCACCATCAGAAATAATCAATTATCAAGAAATACTAATGGAAATATCTAAGAATATGTGGACAAGAAAACCTGAAACTTTTTCTACAGCTCCACATTTAATATTTAAATTTTTTACATATTTGATGTTTATTTTATTTCAACTTAAAAATAATATTGTTCAAAAAGGTTCTCTTTATTATTCTCCTTCTCCAGAATGGAGAATACCTGGAAGTTTGCATTCCATTATCCTTTCTCCAAAATTTTCTCTCCAAAACAAAGAGAACCAGGAATGGAAAGAGCTCTCTTATGACGAAATAAAGGAAAAAAAAATCGCAGAGCGCCTTGGTCCCTCTTTCGGAAAAAAACGAGTTTGGAACCGTAAGTACAAAGAAATGATGATTCTATTATCTTCTCTTCGTTCAGAGGAAAACTTGAAACAAAAAAAACTTCAAACCAAAAAAATTTCGTTCAAAAACGAAGAAAACACAAATGTAAATGAAAATATTACTAGCAAACTTTTAAATCAAAAAAGTTTTAATGATGCATTTATTTTAGTAAATTCAGTGGTGTCTTTTTCACCTACCATTATGAGATCATTCGAAAAAATAAAATTCGGTAATAATCAAAAAGGTTTATCATTCTATCTACCTTTATTAGACGAGTGAAATCAATATCCTTGGGCTCTTCTCGATCGATATAAAAATCGATCGATAGATAAAGCAACCCAAAAAAAGCAACTCCTTTGGATTAATACCCCCCAAAAACAAAAACGTAACGTTGGCTCGTTTTTTTCTCTTTTGCAGCAACCTTTAGAGGTTAAAAAAAATAAAATCCAGGGATTTTCGAGAACCTCAATTAGCGGAAATGGTAGAGACAATGGTGAGGGTTTTAACAGCATCGTAAATCAAAATAGAAAATCCGCTAGTCGGCTGCCTCGCGAACCTTTTGGGCGTCGATTTCTTTTATTCCGTCAAGACGGAATCAAAGAAAGCTTGGAAAAAAAATGAATTGGTTCCCAAATGAAAACTATAAAAATTTTTCAATCTCATTTTCCTTATACTTTTTTGAGTCGTGAAAAAAATAATATTTTCTTTACTAATTTTATGCCAACTAATTTAGTATCTATAAGTTCTGATAATGAAACCATTTCACTTTCAAATAAAGAAATTTCTTGGTTTCAATCAAATAATAAAATTTTTCGATTACATTCTCCTAGTAAATTATTATTACAAACTTTTCTAAAAACGCACCGTAATAATTATATACGTAATAAAAATTTTGTATTAGCTTATAGGAATATTAACAAATTTATTAACAATCCGTTTGGTCGTTTTTTAGCTCCACACTCTGCATTAAAAATGCAAAGCGGGGCAGTGGATATTCAAAAAACGACGACTCAAGATCCGTTTACAATACAAAATAATAATATATCACTTTTTCAATATTTAAAAGATTGTAAAAACGATACATCATTACTTTCAGAAAATTTACTAACAACTTATAAAAATTTTAGCAATTCATATCTTTTCAAAGAAGACTTTCTAACAACTTTAATGAAAAAAGATTCTTTAGTATCTAAATTTTTAGAATTAAAACAAAAAGAAAAATATCGCAAGAAAATAACCGGATTTAAATTTTATTTTGATAATATATTTCAAAATTTCTTTACTCATTCTCCTGTTTCTTCAGATAGCTACCTAAAACAACTAATGGCAACAAAAGCTAATTTATCTAAAAGTATTTTTGCGACCGATAGTTTTTCAACTCAAAAAGATTCTCGACAATATCGCGACGCAAAAGCCTTTTTCTTTAGCTCTATATCCGGTGGGGAGAAAAAAAAAAGCGAACTATTGACTAACGTACCAAAAAACTTCAAAACAGTTGAGTTTGCTTCATCAAAAAAATCTATTGGTTTCATGGAAAACCCTTCGACTCTAGACAAAAAAAAGAAAAAAGAAAAATGGGGTAAAAATATTAATAAATGGCCGCAAACAATAAAAAAACAGAAAATTATGCCTTTTTATCCAATTCGAAGTATATCAAACACACAATTAGTCATTGCTAATAAATTTCCTCAAAATTTTACAAGTAAATCAAGAGATTTTTATTTTAATCAATTGAATGAACAAATTAAAATTCCAATTGCTTTTGAAGTTTTTAATAACCGAAGATTTTTATGGAATTCTAATAAAATTTCATTACAAATTTTAAATAAACAAACTTTAAGTGTTTCTTTAGCTTCAGAGCGAAAATTTAAAATAACTACCCTTAAACCTCTTTTTAAAGAAACAAAAATAAAAAAAATCGCTTTTTTAAAACATGGTAATCAACAAATGAATCATCAACAAAAACTTTCAAAAATAATGTTTTATCACTTAAAATTAGATGGTTTAAAAAATTATCAAAATTTTTTTTTGAAAATTGTTTTTGATAAAGACTTTTCGTGGATTAAAAAATTTCAACCATTTATCAATAAATATAAATTCTCGAATCGCCTTTCTTTGTCATATTCAAATTCGGTTTTTCATCAAAATCCTTTATATACTAACCGTTCTGCCTTTGATTCGTTCCGTATGAAATTCGGAACGAGAGACGGCTTTATGTTATCTTCAGAACCGAAAACACAAAAAGGTCTTGACTCTTCTAGAAGCTCCTCTCAAAAAATGGTACCGAAAAAAAGGAAAAAACAAAAGGATGGTTTTGATATATTGCTCGAAGGCAACCTCATGAATCGCGTCGATTTCTTTGATTCCGTAAAGACGGAATCAAAGAAAGCTTTAAAACATGAATTAAAAATTTCTTTAGCTTTTTTTAAAGATACGTGTTTACCTACTACTATTTTTCGTTCATCTTTTTTTAAGTCTTTTTTTTCTAAAGAAAACTTTTTTCCTGATCTTTTTTTTGATAGCGGTCTCCTTGCAAGCAAGGAGACGGCTTTACAAAAAACGAAGACGCAAGATACAAAAAAAAGTTTTCAAGCAAGGCAGCCGGCGAGCAGCTACATAGCGAATGTAGCCGCTGAATACTCTCATATTAAAGGAAAACTCAGAGACAAACAATTATTTTTTACCGACTTGCTAAACAGTGCATACCAAATGAACAATGCGGGCCTTTTTGAAGCCCCGCGAACCTCTTTTCCATGACTTTTAGATAATGCAAGAGGTCATAGACAAGAGATAGGCAAACAAACAAAAGCATTAGACGATATTAAACGTTTTTATGCATTCTTTTTTAAACCTTCTTTTACAAAATTTTCTGGAGATATTCAACAATTTTTACCAGAACAAATGATAACAGATAATCAAAGAGACGAACAATTCGAATTAAATTCTCAAGTCTTGCCCGGTTCAGAATTTCATACAGAACAAATGAATAACGAAATGGCTCAACAAAAAAAGCAAATTGAACAAAATAGTTTATCTCCGGTAACTAGTAATCCTTTGCAGAAAAATACTCAAACTAATTTATGGTCTTGTGCGTTTTTTTCGAAATATTTTGCTTATACAGCATCGTTAGATTCGGATTTATTTTTTCAAAATTTGCTCAATTATTCTTTTGCAAAAATAAATTTAAAAAATATGTCAAAAAAACCAACCTTTTCAATATCTAGCCCGCATTACACTTCTCTTTCTTCATATTTTAATTTTCCAACTCTCGGATTGATAAAAAAAAATATAAAGAAAAAACTAGCAAACCGTTTAGATCGTTCTCATTTAACCATAAATCATCGAGAGTCTCGACAAGCAAAAGTAAACCCAATATATTCTATATTGTCTAAAGTAAACAAAAGTTATTCTTCTTTATATGGGGAAAACAGTGGAAGAAATAGCAATATTTTTTCTAATACTTCGCTTAGCTTGAATAAGCGTAAAGTTAAAGATAAAGATCTATTAAAAGCAGCTCCAAAAAACTTACTTTCTCACTCATCAGATAAAGTCGCTCGTCGGCTGCCTAGCTTGAAAACTTCTTTTTTATCTTTTGAAAAAGACAAAAACCTTTTTTATTTTGGCAAATTGACACAAAATATTGAAAACAATTTTTCATTAGTATCTAAAAATAATTTTAATAATATATTACAACCGACGAGCCAAAAAGAAAATAATTCAGAACAAAGAAATTATAGGATGCTAATAAATAAATTTCAAAATTTTTATTTCATATCTCGTCAATTAGGTTTTGATAAAATGAGTATCGAGTTAAAAAATCAAAATTTAGGAATTGTATCTGCCAATAATCAGATTTTATCAAAAGTAACACTTTGTTATTTTTCTATTAAAGAAAGTTTAAATCCGATTTATAAAGTAAATTATATTATTGAAAACTTTGAAATTCCATGGGATAAAGTTCCTATTAGTTTTCGTCAAAAACAACAAAAAAAATATAGTTTTTGGAAACCAAATTTGAATACGACTATTTCTTTTTGAAACTCACTTACTAATTCCTTCGCTTTAAATTTATTTCCATTATATCTTTTAACTAGATCACATTTAATCGGTGAAATTCTTGAACGGAAAGCAAATAAACAAAATCTACTCAAAGCAACTCCTCCTCCATGAAGTCTTTCTCTTCATTTAGCAAGTATATCAGTAATACTTTATCTCTCTTTAATCGCTCCGACTCAGCTAGTTAAAAAGAGACTAAATCAATATTTAGACATGAAAAATTCTGATCGTTTATATCGATTAAATTTTTCTTTACCAATTATCAAAAATGAAAAAAAAAGAAAGTTGCGTCCAGGTAAATCAATAAATAAATGGCAAATATGGTATTCTTTTTTAATAAAACAAAACAAAACTTCTTTAATTCTCCTTAATAATTATGATGGTGTTATAAGTATTCCAAAATGGAAAAATGAAAATTCATTTTTGGCTCCTTTTTATAAACCTTTAGAGCATACTATTACTTCTCCCTATAGCTCCGACCTACTACAAAGTCAGGCGGGATTATACCGTGACCGGTTATACCGTGACCTACAAGCTGAAATGGGGCCATACCCTGAACCACAAGGTGAGGCGGAGCCATACCGAGAAGAGATCGCAATGCAACAACAAGCAATAAAAACATATCAGAACTTAAAAATAAACGATCAATTCATTATTGAAAAAAAACAACCTGTCTCTATGGATGAAAACATGATGTATAACCCCATTACTCAAAATTCTTATTTTAATCAATTGAATTCTATTGATAATAATGTTAAAAATGAATATATACAAATTGATATTTGGACTAATGGTTCTATTAGTCCTAGACAATCTTTAGTTAATGCTTTTCAAAAGTTATTTGAATTATTTTGGAATTTAAGTCATAATATTTCTAGTAAAAACAACCATGTTTTAACTACCGGATCGGAGAGAGAATATGATATTATCCAAAAAGTTATAATACGAAAACTATTAAGAAGTTTTGAAGAAGAAACACTAGTAGAACAAGATCCGGACCGAAGAAAAAAAATAGAAGCTGAAAAAAATAAAAATAAAAAAGATTCTACAGACAAATTACTTTCTGATTCATAAAAAATTTTTGAAAATTTTATAAAGAAATTTTCATACTGTTTTTTATTTTCTCCGTATAGTCCCTGGTTTTCTTTTATTACATTTTGTTTTGCCCGGTGTAAAAAAAATTTACTTATTGGTTTCTTATTTATCATTTGACCCCCTTATTGTCCATTTGACCTATTTGGACCCCCTTTTATGAAGAGCAAAAAGAGAGGGTCCATAGATCACATTTTTCTTTAGCTATATCCCCAGTGGGAACTTGCGTTGTCGTGTTTTTGAATATTCACTGCCCCGCTTTGCATTAAAAATGCAAAGCGTGGAGGTAAAAAAATACCGATAAAAACTTTCCGTCTCGCCTTTAATATATCAATGATATATTAAAGGCGAGGGCAACTGGCGCCAGCTATATATAGTCGCATTTGATCTATCAAAGATAGATCAAATGCGGGCACAAGATCAAAAGTCTATATATCGCATTTTTCTTTACCTCTATTTCTGGTGAAAAGCAAAAGAAGCTCTTGCGTCTTGCCTGCTTTCGATATATTTTTGATATATCGAAAGCGGGCGCTAGATTTTAAAGATATCTGAAAGGAGATGGTCGTTTCGGTTTACGTTGCTTTGAACCCTTACAAGAATGGAGCCAAAGCGAGGTAAACCGAAATCGCGATATTTTGTAATCTAATATGGTTACTTCCATAGAAGGATGATAAAAAGAGGAAAAATGAAACAGTCAGCCACTTTTTTATATTATGCAGAAACAAACTAGAATATAATTTTTTGTTTCTCCTCAGTATAACATAATAAAAGGGACCTTCATAGTCCAAAAAACTATAAACTATGATTACAAAATTATTTTCTTTTTTGGTTTTTTGATAAACAAAAAAAGAAGGCTTCGCTTAAGAAAAGTTAGGCAAAGCCATTGATATAAAAATAATAAAGCTTTTAAAAAATGGGTTTTTCATGTTGGTAAGTGCCCCGATCTACGAATTCTTTTATTCGAAAAGCGTAGAGTTCTTAATATGAAAAGCCAAATTTAAATCTCTTAAGATTTTTTTATTATCGTCATTTTTTTCGATAAAAAAATATGACTCTACGCTCAATTACAAAGAGCTAGGTACTAACTCTACGCTTTGCCAAAAACATAGCAATATATTTTTAGCGATCTTTTTTTACCTCCATGCTTTACATGATCCTCTTGCTCGCGAGAGAACTATGCAAAACAGGGCAGTGGATCTCCAAAAAACGACGAAGCAAGGGAGTCTTTTTTTTCCCTCCACGCTTTTCATTAAAACTGCAAAGCGGGGCAGTAAATAGCTTTTGAGCTATCCAAAAAACGACGATGCAAGCCTTTTACTTTGGTCCGAAGGTATAACCAAAAAAAAACGCAATATACATGACTTTGGCGCCCGCTATCGATATATTAAAGATATATCGATAGCGGGCACGACGCGAAAGCCTTTTCCTTTTCTTCCCAGCGGGGAGAGAGCAAAAGGAAAATGCACTATATAGGCTATCTCTTTTCCATGACTTCTAGGATTAACTAGAAGTCATGGAAAAGAGGGTTGCGGGGCTTTTAGGAGCCTCGCTAAAGGCCTATATATGGCTATATATGGCTAAAGCGGGGTACTAACAAATTATATTTTTATTATAAAAAAAATTAAATATTTTTGAATATGGCACATAATGTTAAAGTTTACGATACTTGTATAGGATGTACTCAATGTGTTCGTGCATGTCCTACTGATGTATTAGAAATGGTTCCATGAGTAGCCCAATAGAATGTAAAATTCTATTTGAATCAAATAAATTGCAAAAATACACGATTTTTGTATCCTAATATTGTGTTAATTTGCAGACAAGATTACAATGTTATGTTTTAACTAATTTTTGGAATTTTTCTTTTAAATATATAAAGCAAAACAAAAAAATAATTTTATGTCAACGTTCTTTCTATACGGTCTTTTTTATGGATTCCCTTTTGGAAAAAGGGAATCCAAAACACGACGAAGCGAGCAAGTCTTTTTTTTGGATTCCCTTTTTCAAAAAGAGGGATCCAAAAAAACGACGAAGCAAGCAAGTCTTTTTTTTGGATTCCCTTTTTCAAAAAGAGGGATCCAAAAAAACGACGAAGCAAGCAAGTCTTTTTTTTCCTCCACGCTTTGCATTAAAACTGCAAAGCGGGGCAGTGGATAGCTTTTGAGCTATCCAAAAAAAGTTCTTAAAAGACGACACAAAATATATAGGCCTTTGGCCTCGTGCCCGCATTTGATCTATCAAAGATAGATCAAATGCGGGCACAAGGTTAAAAGTCTATATATGGCTGGTGCCCGCATTCTATATATCTTTAATATATAGAATGCGGGCACTAAAGGTCAATATATAGCATTTTTCTTTAACTATATCCTCAGTGGGTAGAAAAAAAAACCGTATATAGGTTATCTCTTTTTTATGACTTTTAGCTAACCAGTTATGGAAAAGAGATAGCCTATACAACCATTAATAAAATTTACGACATAAATTAGTATCTTTTAAAAAAGCCTCTAATACTTTACAAAATAGTTAAAAGGTTATCCAAAAATTTTTCACGTTGTTTTCTTTAATAATTCCAAGTAATTATTGAAAAAAAGGACGCAAAGACTACTAAAATTTGTAATAATGTTCAGAGACTAAATATTTTGACCTTAATTGATCCATATATAGGCAATCTCTCTTTCATGACTTTTATTGCTTTCCATTTATAAAAAATGGAAAGCGATAAAAGTCATAGAAGAAAGGATCGCGGGGTTGTTTGGAACCTCGCTAAATTAATGATTTCATAGTCCGTGTTATAATGAAAATTTTAACGTAAAACGTGAATGGTCAGGATGCAAAGCTGGTCAAATAGCAAGTGCACCAAGAGTTCAAGATTGTGTAGGATGTAAACGTTGTGAATCAGCTTGTCCTACTGATTTTTTAAGTGTTCGTGTATATCTTGGATCAGAAACAACTAGATCTATGGGACTTGCATATTAAACATTTGAAAATTTATAGAGTTTTTTTACCTCCACGTTTTGCATAAAAAATGCAAAGCAGAGCAGTAGTGATCATTTATCCGCAATTTTCCTTTCATGCTTTGCAATCTTGTAGATGTTTAAATTCTATCCAAAATATTGCAGAGTAAGCGAAACAAACTTTTGTCGTGTTTAATTGAATTTGAACGCAATATGGTTATCAAAATAAAAGGATGACAAAAAAACGAATTTTTGAAGTTTGCGTCGTCGTTTTTTTTTTGTCATGCCGGCTTTTTTCTTTCTTTTATCTATAAAAGAAGGTAGAAAGTGAACGCAAAATCAAAGACCTATATATTGCATTTTTCTTTCCATCTATCTATTTTTTTTCATCTATTTTTTTCCTTACTGTCTTGTCCAAAATACCCAACCGGTATCCCTTTTTCCTGCCATATATAGGCATAGGCCTTTGACCTTGTGCCCACTTTTGATCTAGCAAAGATCAAAAGTGGGCACAAGGCAAAAAGCCTATATATGGCCTATATATGGCTTTGTCGCCCGCATTCGATATATTTTTAATATATCGAATGCGGGCACGACGCGAAAGTCTTTTCCTTTCGATCTATCAAAGATAGATCGAAAAGAAAATGCAATATATAGGCTAAAGGCTTATATATGGCTATATATAGCTATATATATGGCTATATACGTCACCAAAAAAAGATAAAAGGTTGAGGGATTCCTTGTCATTTTTCTAAAAACCAAAAAAAGGTTTTTTTTAGATCTTTTTTTTGATACCGTTTTCCTTGCATGGTTTCTTTGCATGGTCTCTTTGCATGGTCTCTTTGCATGGTCTCTTTGCATGGTCTCTTTGCATGGTCTCTTTGCATGGTCTCTTTGCATGGTCTCTTTGCATGGTCTCTTTGCATGGTCTCTTTGCATGCAAAGAGACTGGAGACTGGAGACTGGAGACTGGAGACTGGATATGCAAGGAGATCGCTATCAAAAACACGACAACGTAAGTTGCTCCGCTAATCTTTTTCTGCATGGCTCCCTCTGTAAACGAGAGGGACCGTATGGTAAACCTGGCCAAAATACCGGTTGGAGGATTAGACAAAGTGAGCGGAGGTAAATAAAGACAATGTACACTGAAAAACCATAAATTATTTTGATAAATATGCAATAAAAAAAAAAAAAAATAACTAAAATTTGTCCTTATGTTACTGACATTCATCAAAGATTTACATTATATGATTACTAATTTTCTACAGATGACATATATTTCATCAAAATCTTTAGGAGATTATTATTCAGATTGGAAATTAAACTCTTTGAGTCATATTTTACCAAATTTTCCATCTAGTGAAACAATTGATAAAGAAAATCCGGTTTTATTTCTTCTGAAAACATTGATTTTCTTTTTATTCAAAATACAAGATTTCATGGCTTATATTTTTAGTTTTAAATGGTTGGCTTTAGCAGATTTTGCATATTTAAATGTTTCAGTTCCAGAAAACTTTTGAAAATCATTACCAAAAATTCCACCAATTTATGAATATTCAAATTGGATTTTTATAATGTTTCAAAAAGGAACTCGTTTTTTAGATATGCTAGAAGAAACAATAGGATATTCATTACTTTCTAAAATTCCAAGAGATCCTTTTTTTTATGAAGATTACAATTATATCAAATATCCGCCAAATATGGATAAAACTAATACGGTTTTTTATAACTCGTATCAAACAATTTCAACTATACCGAAAACTTTATTAGAACGATCATGGTTTGATTCAATATCTACTCCTATGCAATTGTTTGGTTTTCCTGGAGTTGAATATGACCAATTCCATAAAACTGCTAATGAATTTGGATTTTTAAGGCAAACAAATTTAGGTTTTTTGTGTTTTTTAGTGTTTCCAATGGCAATAAGTATTTTTTTTAGCAGTTTTTTGAATAGTTTTTTTATAAATCTTCCTTTATCAATAAGTAGAATTGTAAGTTTACGTTATTTCAATGTCAATAGTCCATATTATGACACTAAAGTTAGCAAATTATTCTCCAAAAAGTGGTTAGGTGAAGATGAGGATTCAAATATTTATCAAAAGAAGTTTGATACTATCTCCGTTCCGGAAAAAGAACAAAAGAGTGAAAGCAAGCAAGAAAGAACGGAACAATGAAAAATTTCCCGACCAGGAGTAAAGAGGAAACACCCTTTTAAGTTGTTTGCATGGTTCGAAAACTTGCAAATTTCTATGCTTTCTGTATTTGGTATTGTTTTTGGAGAAATATGTTTTATTTTTCTATTAATTTTACCACCTCCTTATATTCAATTTACTTTATGGTACTTAGAATCAATTTGGCCTTACCTCTTTGGACTTGGTTTAATTGTTTTTGTAATTTTTGAAGGAATAAAAATCAATTTAATAAATTTATGGACCGATATTGACTTAAAAAATATTAATATGAATATAAAAAGAAAGCCATTTAAAGTTTTTTTATTATGTTTTTTATTATCTTTAACTGAACAATCCTGTTGTTTTGCTTATTTTGGTAGTTTAAATTTTAATTCGACAGCTAATTTTTTTGATACTTATATTTTTTCAGTTTCTGGATCACCAATGATTTTTATTTTTTCATGTTTAGGATTTTTTATAGGTAGCGTTTGTGCTATAACAATTTATAATTTTTTTTTAAGTCAATTACTTTATTTTTTATTTTTGAGTTGGAAACAAAAAAATAAAATATTTTCGTTTATATTTTCCAATTATACACGACCATTCCGTTTTTTATGGGTTGAAAAAAAAAGACGAAATGAAGAAAGGCTTAGATCGAAATTTATCAAGTGGTGGGATTCACCAAATAAAAATCTATCTAATTTATCAGAATCTTTATTATTTATTTTCCAATCTTATAAAACAATTCAGCCAATAAGTCGATTTTTAAACTTGTTTTCAGTTATTAATTCTTACTTTTCTGGAATTTTTACTTATTATCTAAACAAAATTACTCAAAATAATAACACTGCTTATAGACAAAGAAAATATCTACTGCCCCGCTTTGCATTAAAAATGCAAAGCGTGGAGGGAAAAAAAAATAAAAAAAACGAGCAATATCCTGCAACCGTATTTGATTATAATTCTTTTAATTTATCTGTTTACCCGCTATCATCGATCGGTGAACAATCGATCAAAGAAGAGTCGACGATAATTCATAATCAAATTAAAAATTTTCCTGCATTATTAAAAAAAGATAAACCTTTTAATTGGTCCATTTTAACCGGAATTGATCAATTTTTAGTCATATGTTTAATTATTTTTTCCTTTACAACCATTCCTTTCTATAGTATGGACTTTATAGTCAATAAATTTTTTGGTTTTATTCCACAGGATCAAATTTTAAATAATTATAATTTAAATAATGCTATGACTGATTACACTGAGGTATTAGGAATACCGACAGAAATACTATATCTAGAAAATACTCGAAATGAAAAAGTAAAAACCAAAAATCTCTTATACGAATTAGCTTTATTTGACCAAAATCATTATGGAAATATGCCATGGAAAACAACTTTTGAAAATCTTAATTATCGAAATGCACTTCATTTTTCGAGTTTTCTTCATAAATATTATAATTCCAAGACAACGAGAAAAAAATTATTTGCTCCTACTATGAGAAAATTAAGAAATAAACTCTTTCCTTATTATCAAGGTTTAAAAAATACTGCAAATAAATATGGAAAATTAAACAATAATTTAGCATTAATGCAACTATCAAAAAATATTTTCCTTGTTGATCCACAAGATTTTTTAAATGATACTATGAGAAAAAAAAATATTAGAAATTTTGAAGAAGCATTTTCTGTGATGGCCAGCAATGTTCTAAATTCAGATCCTGATGGGTTTAGGCGCTGGTCAAGATATTGGGGACCACGAATAATTATCGATGATCCTATTCAATATACGTCAGGCGTAACTTTTAGTCCTTTTACTTTCGATGAATATTTAAAAGAAACCTTGAATCCTTCTAAACCCTTAAACATTGATGAACTTAAAAAATCTTTTGCTTATAAATATTTTCATAATCCAATATCTAAATTTATTTTATCAAACGATTTGAAAAATTTTTTAAAACATCAACCTTTAAGTCAACAATTAACAGATGTTCAAGAAAAAGATTTAGGATTATTACGAGTGAAAATGGCACATTATTATGATAGTTTAAGATTTTATTTTAATCTTAAAAATCATGTTCATAGATTGAAAAATTCATTTGAACAAAATAGTAACCTTTCGAGTCTTTCTCTGTCCCAGCTTTCGGGTCCTAGCCAAGAGGGAACAACCGGACAGATAAAAACGACAAATTCTTCTTCTAATAGTGTAGAATCTGTTTTAAAACAAAATAATCAGGTACCCACACTGCCAGGTCGAACGGATCGTTTTTATAAGAATTTACAGTATCCACCAATGATCGCTAAATCTATTTCTTCTTTAAATTATCATCAACAATTTAAAGGATCTTATGATGTCGTGCGTGAATTGTATGATATTTCATTATATAACAATAATGAGAATATTCATAATATTTTTCCGCAACAAACTCCGAAATCTGAAAGATTTTTGGAAGATTACCAAGAAATACCAGCATCAAATGAAATTTCTATTCAATCTGATGCTCCGACTTCGAACAACCTTTCCAAATTTGCTCTTCCTATTCAAAGTTTTGATAACTCTTATAAATCTTTCAAATCTTCAGAAAATAAGTCTTCTTTAATTCCTAGCTCGTCTATCTTGACAAATCAACGAGAACTAAAATCTTATTCCCAAAAGGAAAAAGAAATAGGTAGTAAAATAAAAAAAACAACTTTGGGAGTCTTCGATTCATTAATTTCTAGAGTTAAAAATCAATTATATCAAATCGATCTTGATTTAGTTAATAACTCAACTGTCCCGTCGGAAATACCTAAGCTCTCGGGTTGGGTATTTCGGACGGAACAGAAAAAGACTAAAAATTTTTTACCATCTAATGGTTGGTTAGCAGATAGAAAAGCACTTCTTAGTTATGATAAGTCATTATTTAATGAATATGATTATAATGAAGATTCTTTTTTACATGAAGAAGCAAAAATAATCAATTCAAAAAATAATTTATGGTCACCTTCAATAGATAAAAAATCAATCAAAGAAGAAAACAAATTCATCGATGAACATAAAAAGAATTCATCAAATGATCAAATATATCGCGATCCAAAAGCTGGATCAAAATCTCTAACCGGTATTCCTTTTTTCCATGGCGAAAAAGATTCTTCTATTCCTATGCAAAATCAAGATTACCATAATTCTCTAGTTCGTTCCGTACCAGATGATCACAGGCAACGACAAAATATAAACGATTTTATAAAAATGAATAAAAAATTTAAAGAATCGACTAATCCCTTTTATGTCGGATGGGATAAAAAACTACGAAAATTTATTTTAACTTCACGAATTATTCATCGACCATATTATTTAACACAACAAATAGATAATAATGAAAATAAGCAATTAAGTCTTACCGCTAAACAATCTTTTGCAAAACCCCTTGATTCAAAGCAAATAGAATATTCTTCTGATATTTTTTTCCCTCCACGCTTTGCATTAAAAATGCAAAGCGGGGGAGTGAATAACTCAAAAGCTCTTCAAAAAACGACGACGCAAGCTTCAACAAAAGTTTCAAAACCTCATTATACTGAGTATTATTCTTCTTGGCCATTCATGGGAGAAAAAATTACTTCTTTTAAATCCAATAAATATTCTGGATTATATACCAATCGACGATTTATATCCGATAATCCTAAAAATCAATTAAGCAAGAATTTACAGACATACTATTATGAAAATTTTCCATATGTTGAAATACTTTCAGGTGGTATGATAGAAGATTATACGGAAATTTTTGATTATTATTACTATAAAAATTCTAATAGCATTAAACAAATTTTTCCAAGATTATATATGCCAAATAATATTCTTAAATATTTTTCACCTTTAACCAATTCTAAACAAACCATCTTAAGTCCGACTTCGAGTACTTTTTTATGGTCAGGAACTGAAGATATTAGCTCTAATTATCCCATTGCTTTATTAGTAAATATCGAAAAGAAACTGCTTGGTTATGAAAGTTATTATTTAGATCAAAAAATAAAAGAACGAAAACAATACAGAATAGATCATATTAATAATAATAAAGAAATAAATTTTAAATCGAATAATTTTTTATTTGATAAAAAATTTACATTCTTTAAAAAAAAATTTCGATTTACTTTTCCTAATTTATGGTATAAAATTTTAGATTATCAAAATCACATTATTCGGAATTTTGAAATTAATGAGGAATTAGAAGAACAATTTTGGTATAACATTAAAAATATCATTAAATTTAATCGTTCACTTTTTTTGACTGAATATTTATATCCACAAGAAATAAAAGAAGATTTTTATTTACTTCCAAACTATAAATACCCAGAAAATTTGCAATATACTTTAGGCGAAATAAGAATTCTACAACAAGGATATGATGATGGAATAGAATATTCAAATAACTACCAAATACCACCAAATATAGATAAAATTTATCATCTAGATACCACCGACAACACTTAAATTTTTTTTTCGACCCTTACGTCGTCTTTTTTTATCTCTGCTAATGAGCGAAAGTAGAAAAATACCCATCGAGAAAAAGATTTTTCGTTCCATTATCCATTTCGGGTAAAAGTTGCATAATATAAATATTTTTTGCGTCCAAAACATTTAAAAGCTATAATTTTTTTTTGTCAAGCTTTTTAGTGTTTTTTTTTATATATTTTTAATGTATAAAAGAAAAAATTTTTTCGTTGTTTCTTCGCTCGAAGTAAATCGATTGAAAAAAACAAGCATAATAATCATTATAATTTATAATAATTATAATTTTCGTATTTAGACCGGTTTCAAAAAACTGTTTTATAAATCTTGTTACATATTTCTTTAGATTAATATAAAAAAAAATCATCAATAGAAAGAGATTGCAGACAATTATTGTTATTTATAATAAGACTTTACGTTTTTTTAGAGTTTCTATCTTGCACATAGGGTCCCCTCGCAAGATTTGGTCCCTTTTCAAGAGCCGGTCCCTTCGGGTCTCCTTGTATATCTGGTTCCTTTACAAGATCGGCTCTCCTCGTTTGCAAAAAGACTATGCAAAGGGACCATGCAAGGAGACCATGCAAGAAGAGCGGATCTTACGAAGGGACCGAATTGGCTAAAGGACCCTTTTTCTTAAATTATATAATACAAAATGTTTGCGCTTTTATCAGTTTTTTTATACCCTCTCTTTTTGTAAGTCCTCTTTTATTATATTATGTGACAAAACTAAAAATAATATGGTTCTCCCATTTCTCATGAAAAGCCGAAGGGAGGAGAAAATAAAAAATCGCAGGACCAAAACCGACCAAACCAGATAATTATGGTAAAGCCAGTTTTTTGCCGGAATGATTTTTATTTTGTCTTTTTGTGTTCTATAGAAACAGGTAAAGACGAGATAAAACCAAAAAAAAAAGATCCACAAATTAAAATGGCAAATAATAATTATAAAATTAAAATTTATTTTTTATATAATCTGGTCTTAATTTATTTAATAAGTTAAAGCTCTCCTCCGTTCCGCATTTTATTTGTTTTATTTTTCTTTTGTAATTTTTAATTATTATATTTTTACAATAAAAAGATTATTTATAATTCTTTGCCTTTTTTCCAGCTATATATTGCATTTTCCTTTTGCTCTCTCCCCCGCAGGAAAAAAAGAAAAAGGCTTTCGCGTCGAAATAAAAAAATAATATTTTAAAATTCAAGCCATATATAGGTTTTTTTGCACTTTGATCTATCAAAATAGATCAAAGTGGGCATATCTTGTCGTGCCCGCTTTTGATCTATCAAAATAGATCAAAAGCGGGCACGACTTTTCAATATATCAAAAATATATGAAAAAAAAAGGCTTTCGCGTGGAAATAATAAATATTATTTATTATTTCATGCTCTCGCGACGCGCCTGCTTTCACGTCGTGCCCGCTTTCGATATATCATTGATATATCGAAAGCGGGCATGACGCGAAAGCTATATATTGCGTTTTTTCCATATATTTTTGATATATTGAAAAAAAAGGCTTTTGCGTCGAAACAAAAAATCATATTTTTTATTTATCAAATATTTAAAATATCTGGAAGGAAACAGTTGTTCCGTTTTACTTTGCTTTAATTTTACTCCTGTAAGCGGATCAAAGCGAAACTTCCGAACGAAGTCTGGAGTCGAGCTTTTTTTAAAAGTAAAGCTATCAAAGTTTTTTTTAAAGCGAAGCTATCAAGGTTTTAATTTATATCTCTTCTCTTTAAAAAAAGAGATACAGATAAAAACCTTGATAACGAGCAAAGTAAAACGGAACCACGAGAGCTTAGAATATAATATAGTTTCTTCATAAAAGGAGATTTAAAGGAAAAGAATATTTCGGACGAGACAATTAAATAATCACGCTTTCAATAAAATAATATATTGCAATATATTTCTTTTGCATTTGTATAATAGTACTTATGATTAGAAATAAATTAATCGTTTTCTTTACAATCTTATGAAAGATTGTTTTTTAAAATTATAAAATTCTAAAATTATTCATTTTAAAATTATGATATCATTATTTCAATTTTTATTATTTGGATTTATTGCTATCTCTTTTGCTTTAGCTGTTTTTATTCCAATCTCTTTTGGTAATTATGATACATGGATAAAAAATAAACGTTTAGTTTTTTTAGGAGTTAGTGTATGGTTTTCTTTTGTTTTTTTTCTAGGTATATCAAATTCATTTGTAAGTTAAACAATAAAATATCTATAATAATGTATTCTTAAATTTATTTTTATTTTGTTATTATTTCTTTCAATATCCTTTCTTTTCTTATTTCGTTTTGTCTCCATCCACCTTTACGTATTATATTTTCTTTTGCCTTTGTTTTATTATTTTTGGAGAAACGACCATTATAATGCGACAAGAGCAAAACCAAATGTAATAATGTAAAATTAAAAAGACCAAATGGTTAATCAAAGACAAAACGTAGCAAAGAAGAGATATAACAAAGAAAAAAAAAACAAAGTAAAAACCAAATGTATTATTACTAAAATGATTTTTAATTTTTTATAGCAGCTTGTGTCGTCGTTTTTTACCTTCACGCTTTGCATTAAAATGCAAAGCGTGAAATTTGTCCCGCTTTTGATCTTTGATAGATCAAAAGCGGGCACAAGGCCAAAGACCTATATATTGCGTTTTACTTTGGTTATACTTGAAGGTATAACCAGTTTGCGTTGTCGTGTTTTGCAGAGCGGTCTCCTTACAATATCCGGTCTCGTTGCATATTCGGTCTCTTTGCATATCCGGTCTCTTTGCAATATCCGGTCTCTTTGCAATATCCGGTCTCTTTGCAATATCCGGTCTCTTTGCAATATCCGGTCTCTTTGCAATATCCGGTCTCTTTGCAATATCCGGTCTCTTTGCAATATCCGGTCTCTTTGCTTGCAAAGAGACCATGCAAAGAGACCATGCAAAGAGACCATGCAAAGAGACCATGCAAAGAGACCATGCAAAGAGACCATGCAAAGAGACCATGCAAAGAGACCATGCAAAGAGACCATGCAAAGAGACCATGCAAAGAGACCATGCAAAGAGACCATGCAAGGAGACCGCTCTCCACTGCCCCACTTTGCAGTTTTAATGCAAAGCGTGGAAGTAAAAAAAAGACTCGCTTGCTTCGTCGTTTTGTGGAGAGAGGTCTCCTTGCAAGCAAGGAGACCACTTTCCAAAAAAAAGACTCGCTTGCTTCGTCGTTTTTTGGAATCCCTTTTTCAAAAAGGGGGATCCAAAAAAAAGACTGTAATCAAAATACTCTGTTTAACTTTCGTTTTGCAAAATTAAAACGTTTAAGAACATATATAAACGAAAATAATCAAAATCAAACAAAGCGAAACCATCGAAATAACAAATGAAAAATTGATAAACAAAAAAAACAATAAAAACAAATTCTTATTTAATAAATTATGTTATTAAATATTTATTTATTATTATTATTAATAACATCTTTTAGTGGTTGGAGTTGTGTTTATTTCAATAATTATCTATCTATATTAAAATTTAAAACTCGTATTTATAGTCATTTTTACCCTATTTTTATTTATTCAAATAAAAACAAAAAAAATAAAGATTTTGATAAAACAGCAGCAGCTAATGCAATAATTAACAACCGATCTAAAACGATTTTTAATCATACGTTTAAAATTATTTATAATTATCAGTCTTTATCTATCTCATCAGAAATATCCAATGGGTATTATTTTTTGCCATGAAAAAAAAGATTCCTATTTCATTCTTTAAACGTCCCGTTAAACACCCCCTTAAGTGATCAGAATGCTGCTTTATTTAATTCTTTTTTTTATTTTTATCAAAGCGAGACAGCCGGTGAGCAAGAATTGTTTTCTGATTTAATTAACTTGCAAAATAATTTTTCCATCGATTTATCTATTCTTTTTTATTGTTTTTGCTTACAAAATGCAAATCATCAAAAAAAAAAGCTTAAAGTTAACGATTTTATTAATTATTTTGGTCTTTTTTTTTCTCTTCCAGTAGAAAAAAAAAAAAAGACGATGCAAGCTTCATTAGCGGAGCAAGCTGGTATTTACTTGTCTTTGTATTTTGACAGATTTAGTACTTTTCCATGACCCGTTTTGAAGCTTGGGTCGTCTTTTAAGAATTTTTTTACCTCCACGCTTTGCATAAAAAATGCAAAGCGGGGCAGTGGAGAGCAATTGTCGCTATCACAACTTTCATCTCCTTTAATCCATAAATCTTTTTCCATTTATAAAAAAAAATGGAAAAAGAAAAATAAATATATGCAAGGAAAGCTTAGAGTAATCAATTATCTTTTTCGAGGTTGTGAGAGAGAAATAGACAATTTATTAAATGAAATTACTTTTCTATCTTCTTTTCAATCTTTTTTTCCAAAAAAAGTAACAAAAAATTTTCGCTCATTTTCAAATTTTCGGATAAGAAATACGGTTTCAAAAACTCGAAGAGTGATACTAGCCCGTGGGAATACCCAAATTCTTAAAAAAAAGGGGGAGAGTCACGTTGTAATCGGAAAAAATAATCAAAGAATCACTTTTCCTATTGCAAATCTTTCTTCAATTATCTTGGCTTTGTTTTATAAGAATCTTTTTCCGGTATCTTCTTCATTATATCAAAAATCGATCGAAAGAGATCCACCATTATTCTCTATAAAATATCCCACTATATTTCTTTTTTCTGGAGAGAGCAAAAGCAGTCGGCAAAAAAAAACTTGCTGTTTTTTTTCATGGAAAAAAACACGTGAAAGTATTTTTTTTTCGCTTTACCCTGGGTGAAAAAAAGGAAAAACGCTATTTATCGGTGAAAGGTCTAAATATTGAAAAAGACTTTATGAAAATACTGGGTGTTTGACTTTTAAAAAAACAAAAGTAACACAATTCTATTTTCCAAAACGATATATTTTTTTAAAGCTTTCTTTGATTTCGTCAAGACTAAATCAAAGATATCGACGCCCAAAGGGCTCACGAAGCAGCTGGCAAGCGGCTGGTAAGGAGAAAAAAAAAGACGATGCAAGCTACAAAAAAATTATAATTGAAACAAAATATAATTCTAGAAAAAAAACTAAAAATACTATAAAAGATTTTTCTTTTTGGAATTTTATGTTTTTTAATATTACTAAATCATCGACTCAATCGTGTATATTTGAAAAATTGTTAATTTCTAAACCTCAAACTCTTTTTTTATCTAAACAAAAAAGGCTACAAACTAAAAATCAAAACAAGAATAAATATAAAATAACAGTAGGACATCAACGCTTTAATGATAGTAATATGAGTCTTTCCTTATTTCGGCTTTTTACCAGATTTTCCACTAGCGCTTGTTTTGGAGATATAAAAGGCGGGCGCGATGCGAAAGCTATTATATGATCCGTTCCGTTTTTCCCCTTTCGGAGGCAAAATGAACCGGTTAGCCAGTGGAGAGAAAAAAAAAGACGACGCAAGCTACCACAAATAAATACTATATATATGAAAAATTTTTCAAAAAATAATTTGTGTTTTCTTCAAGAAGAAAAAAATTATTCTTTAGTATCCTATTCGTTTTTTTCTTCAAATATTTCTCTGTCTCAGTCAAAATATCCAAAAACTTTTTCTAAAAGGTTTTTTGCTGTCCCGTCGGAAATATCTAACCGGTATTGCTTTTTCCGGTTGAAAAAAAGATTTATCTGTACCGGCCCCTTCAAAAAAAAAAAACCAGATAGTAAATCCGGCAAAATCTTTTTTTCGATGGAAAAAAGCAATAGCCAAGCTATATATAGCTTTCCCGTCCAAAATAATAAATATGATTTATTATTTATCAGTCATATATTGGCCAAAAGCCAATATATGGCTAGGGAATTTAAGCCTAAACAAAGGAAGACTAAATATTATACTATATCAACCTATTCAGAAAACGATCTAGATTTAATAAAACGTTTTCAAACCCTGGAATTAAATAAATTACCTTGTATATTATCTTGGTATGATTATCCAATTTTAATAAATAATGATATAGCCCAGTCATTTTTTTTATACCAAACACCTCAATATTATGTTTCTCATTTTGAAAATTATTCTAATGAAAAATTTAAAGAGGAAAATCAAATAAATTTACGAGAAAAAAATCCAACAGATAATTTACAAACACATTTTTTTAATAGCGGTTTCCTTGCATGGTCTCGTTGCATGGTCTCTTTGCATGGTCTCTTTGCATCTCCGGTGTCTTTGCATGGTCTCTTTGCTTGCAAAGAGACCGGAGATGCAAAGAGACCATGCAAAGACACCGGAAATGCAAAGAGACCATGCAATGAAAACAGAGATTGCAAAGAGATCGCTATCACTCCCCCGCTTTGCAGTTTTGATGCAAAGCGTGAAGGTAAAAAAAATAACAAAGATCTTAAGAACTTTTTTAAACATGTCTTATTAAAACATCATAGTTTTGGAAAATTAGGAATATCTTTTGAAGCTGGCCCGTTTCTTTTTCGATATACGAAAAAAAATTCAAAAGCTCTCCAAAAAACGACGACGCAACCTCCAAAAGAGTCACAAAAAAAAACAAAGGCCGAAAGTAGAAATGATCAATTTATGAAAAATTGTTTCCATAATGAAGTGGTCGAAAAAAAAATGTCAAAAAAAGAAAACAAAGAATCATCGATTAAAAGAGATAACTTATTTTTATTTGAAAGGTTACAATGTAAAATCTCTACTCTTTATCCCCTTTTTTCTACTCTATTTCCTTTACAAAAAAAGAAAAATGGCGGTAGACAAAAAAAGGTTGTAAAAAAAAGTATATCTTTAGATATATATCAATATAAATTTAAGACAATTTTAAAACCGAAGCAGCCGACGAGCGCCTATTCTAGATCAATAATAGCAGAATATAATTTAAATTTAAAACACAGTCGGTATCCGATGTCAAAATTTTTTAAAATTTGTTTAAGTAATAGTTTTTTGGTATTTAATAAATTATTTTTACCTCTACGCTTTGCATTAAAAATGCAAAGCGGGGCAGTAGAAAAATCAAAAAAAATTTCTTTTTTTCAAGGTCCTAATTTTGGGTTTTACGGTTCATCGTTCAAAGAACAGCAAGTCGAAAAACGGGTTTACCATAATTATCTGCTCTGTCCCAAATTAGATAATTCTAGTGAAAAAAAAAACAATAATTTGTTTTTAGAATCCCAAAATAATTGGGATAATCAATTTAGCGAAGCTTCTGTAAATTTTGCAACTCTATCTCCTATCATTTATAAAAGGTCGTGGGAAAAAAATAACCAAAATAAAAAAACTAAAAATATAATAAAAAATAATAATTTTAACCCTTTTCACTATTATACTAGAATATCTAAAAAAAAAAAAAAAAAAAAAATTTTATCTTATGAGTATTACAATTTTTTGGATTATTCAAAAAATTTTCTAGATAGGAATTTGCAATTTAATATTTTAAATTATTGAGGTCGGAAATTTCAAAATTTTAAATTAAACATGGTTACAAAAGAGCAATCTAATTTGATAAATTATTTCTCCAATAAAGAATCCTTTAATCGAAATAACTCATCAAATAAAATCGCAAATAAAATGAAACGTAAAGAAATTCAAAATAAAGCGAGGCAGCCGGCGAGCAGAAATTTGTTTTTCAAAAAATATTTTTATTATTCGCCTTCTTTTATTTCTTCATGTTTTTCTATGTACCCACAGAAAACCGAATTTACTACAATTGTACGGTCTGTTCCATTTTGCCCTTTTCGAGGGCAAAATGGACCAGTTAACCCTCAGAAGAGACTAACCGGTTTGGACCATATAATATCAGAAAAATCTTTTTCTCGATGGAAAAAAAAAATACCGGTTAGATATTTTCCATGGAACGCTTGGAAAAATAAAAAAAAAAAGCGGTTATCATCAAATAACCATAATTTTAAAATTATTGATAAAATTCAGGAACAACCTTTTTTTAAACAAATATTTATTTTTGAACGTAAGTTTTTATTTTCTTCCAAAAGAAATTTACCATATCAAATTTTTTTTTCTAAAGCTATATCTCTGCCACGATCTGGTATCAATAATGCGAAAAAGAGTAACAAGGCTTTCAAGCGTTCCGCTATCGAAGAAAGTATAACACAAACTAACTTAATAAGCCGTTCGCCGGCTACATCGCATGAAAAAAAAAATCGTAATATAAAAACTAGTTTTTATGTTGGTCTTTTTTGGATTCCCTTTTTGAAAAAGGGAATCCAAAAAACGACGAAGCAAGCGAGTTTTGAGAGTGGTCCCCTTGCAAGCAAGGAGACCACTCCCCAAAAAACGACGAAGCAAGCGAGTCTTTTTATATTTCCCCCAGTGGGTAGAAAAAAAACGACGACGCAAGCTGGAAATTTTCAAATTTCCTCGAATCAAAAAGAAAACAAGGTATTACTTTTTCCTTTCGTTTTTTTTCCTTTTTCTTTCTCGCCAAAAGGAAAAAAACAATACAGAAGAGAACAAAAGGAAAAAAACTCTTTATATCAATCTTTGATATATTCAAACACATTAAAAAATAACAATGAACAAACAATTAAAAATAATAAAAAAAACAAAACTTATTTTAAAAATTTTCAATTTTTTATAAATTTTATTTATCAATGTTTTCCTTCTCCACAAACAAAATTAATAGTAAGTGAGAACAAAAAAAAACCGAATGTAGATTTACTGCCACGATACGTGGAATTAAAACCAGATAAAATATATAAAAATTTACAAATAAATGAATTTTTTTTTAGAAATCCTTATTCTTTTTTTAATATTTTTACGAACTTTTTTACTGTCGATTGGGTTTTTTGGTCGGGACAAATAAAAACTAGAACAGAAAAAAACTTAAATTTAATTAATTGCCAAAATACCTTCAATATTTCAAATAATTTAGATAATTTTAAAGAATTTTATTCAAGCAAGGTAATGAGCAAGCAAGTTTTTTCTCCTTGGAATGTCTATCTTCCTTTATTTGAAAATTTTTATATTAAAGAATTTTCACATTTTTTCATATATTGAAAATATATGGTGCAAAATATTTGGCCTTTTTCTGAAGTCAACCGGTTCGTTTTGCCCGATAAAGAAAAAGATAATATTCCATTTCTAAAACATAATAAAGAAAGAACGGAATGAAGTAAAGACAGGACAGTGAATAATTTTAAAATTAAACAAATCTCTGATTCTTTCTCGATGCATTCTTCACTTTTTTATCAAACAAGGCAACCTGCAAGGGCTAGAATAAAAAAAAAATCTGCTCGCTGGCTGACTCGCGAGCCTTTTGGGCGTAGATTTCTTTTATTCCGTAAAGACGGAATCAAAGAAAGCTTAAAAAAAATTGCTGCTATACGTATAAAAAGGTCATATTATATTTCGGATTCGCGCGGTTTCGTTTTACTTCGAGAAAACAAAACTACAACGGAAAAAAGTAATAATAAAAAATCGGTCTCTCCTTTTATTTTATATAAAAAAAAGAACCAAAAAGGGAATAAAATTGGATATTCCTTTTTCCAATTTGGAAAAAGATTCATCTATTCCAACCGAAAACTCGAACAAGAAAAAACGACAAAAAAAACAAAACGTAATTATTCACAAACAATTCCTTTAAAACAACATTGTATAAATAAGTTTAGTGAGTGTCTCGAAAAAAATGCTTTTAAATGAGGCAGCTGGCGAGCGGCTCCTTTTTTATTGTCCGGTTCGAAATATTCAACTGGTATTCCTTTTTCCCACCGGGAAAAAGATTCTTCTGCAATTGCTTGGTTAAGCAATTGAAGAAAAAAGATAACGGAAAAAAACAAAGCATGTGACAAACGTGTCTTTTCTCGCTTTTTTCAATATACAGAAAAAAAATTGACAGTTCGAAATCTTGGACTTGAAAAATATCTTTTTGATAATCATAATATTCAAAACAATCAACTAATATCAATGAATCATGTTCAAAGTAGATCTCCCGTTAAAGTTCTTACTGTTTATTGTGATCGACCAAAACCTATCACTATGGATCGACAAGGATTTAAATTTTTACCTTTAAAATATAAACCAAATTTTATAGCTGAATCTTTAACCTCTAATTATCAAAAAACATTAGAATTTAAAAATTCGCAAAATAAATCTGTTTTATTTTATCATTTCATGATTAAAGCTTTCTTTACTTTTTCTAGTTTATTTTATCTTCAAAAATTCCTAATTAAAATCAGTTCTAATGTAGTTTCTATAATTCTAGAAAATCGCTTATTAAGTAAAAAAATAAAAACAATGATTAAAACTTTATTTATTCAGTCTTTGTTAGTTTTTAAACGAGATAGAAATGAAAAATCTTTTAGTAAACAAATAATTACTCAGCAATGAAGTAATAAAAAAACATATAAAATCAAAGAAAAGCTAAGTTTACTAGACCAAACGTCCAAAGCTTTATAATATTTTTCATTATATTATTATACGGCGGCAGAGCAGCTTGCGTTGTCTTTTAAAAATTTTTTTACCTCCACGTTTTGCATGGTCCTCTCGCTCACGAGAGGACCATGCAAAACGTGGAGGTAAAAAAATTCTTAAAAAAGGTCGTTTTGACGAATAATATAGTGTAGAGGGTATCTTCTTCCAGATATATTTAATATCTTGCGCTCATCTTTAATCTACAGTTGATAAATCAAAGGTAGGTGCAAGGTTAAAGGCTTATATATAGATGGAAAGAGGGGTTGTGTTTCGCCCGCCTTCAAAATATTAAAGATATATCGAAGATAAGCAAGACGCAAAAGCATTTTTCTTACCCTACGGTAGCGCTCGTTTTGGATATATCGAAGCGCTTGCCTTCGATATATCCAAGGCGAGCGCAACGCTATATATAAACCAAAAATCTATACATGGTTTTTAAATAATCTTTTTTTTCGGTCTTTTTTTTGGAGAGTGGTCTCCTTGCAAGCAAGGAGACCGCTTTCCAAAACGACGAAGCAAGCGAGTCTTTTTTTTGGATTCCCTTTTTCACAAAGGGAAACCAAAAAACGACGAAGCAAGCAAGTCTTTTTTTTGGATTCCCTTTTTCACAAAGGGAAACCAAAAAACGACGAAGCAAGCAAGTCTTTTTTTACCTCCACGCTTTGCATGGTTCCCTCGCTCGCGAGGGGACCATGCAAAACGGGGCAGTACCTCCACGCTTTGCATTAAAAACTCAAAGCGGGGCAGTGAATATTCAAAAACACGACAACGCAAGCTAGTCTTTTAAGAATTTTTTACCTCTACGCTTTGCATTAAAACTGCAAAGCAAGGCAGTGGAGACCTTTTGCGCTCTTCAACAAAAAACGACGCAAGCTAATCTTTTAAAAATCTTAAGAATTTTAAGAATTTTTTTGAGCACTCAACAAAAATTCTTAAAAGACAAAGCAAGCTTTTTTTTTTGGTTTCATAAATAAAAAATAATATTTTTTTTCTGGACACGAAAGCCTTATTCTTTTCTCCTCACCGAAGGTAGATCTAAAGAAAAATGCGATATATTGGCCAAAAGCCAATATAATAATTATTATTGTTATTATATTTTTGCTTGGTCATAATATAATATTTTCTATTATTATATTATGACCAAGCAAAAATATAATAACAAAAAAGCTAATTGGACAATATAGATTGGTTGACTTCTTTGAATAACCAAATATTTCAGACCATATAATATTAGAAAAGTCTTTTTTCCGATGGATAAATAAATTTTCAAGCCATAGATAGGCTTTTAGCGGAGCTCCAAAAAGCCCCGCGACCCTCTTTTCCATGACTTATAGTTAATAAGTCATGAAAAAGAGATAGCCTATATATTACATTTTCTTTTTGCTCTATCCCCCGTGGGAAGAAAAGAAAAAGGCTTTCGCGTCGTGCCCGCATTCGATCTATATATAATATATCGAATGCGAGGGCTAAAGCCATATATAGGTCTTTAGTTTTGCGCCTGCTTTTGGCTTTGTGACCGCCTTTGATCTATCTTTGATAGATCAAAAGCGTGCGGGACGCGAAAACTTTTTTCTTTCGTTTAAACCATATATAGGCTTTTGTCTTATATATGGCTTGAGTATTTCCAACCGGATAGTAGAATTAGTACTCTGCTCTCTATAAGTAGGGGTGGAATTAAATAATTAAAGTTTAAAATAAAAAATTTATGAATATTAGTTCGCCTTTTTTTCGTTTTTTAAGAACTGCTCCAGTAGTTGCTACAATTTGGTTTATCATTACAGCTTTTATTTTAATTGAAATTAATCATTTCTATCCTGATTTATTAACTTTTGCTCAATTTTAATTGTTTTTTTTTTTATAAAAACAAAATTCATTGAGATTTTTTAAATACGTTTGTTATTGCAGCCATATATAGCCATATATAGGCCTTTAGCGGGGTTCCTAAAGGCCCCGCGACCCTCTGTTGCATGACTTCTAGTTAATCCTAAAAGTCATGCAACAGAGATAGCCTATATATTGCATTTTTCTTTGGTTGTTTTTTGGATAGCGGTCTCTTTGCATATTCGGTCTCTTTGCAATATCCGGTCTCTTTGCATGGTCTCTTTGCATGGTCTCTTTGCATGGTCTCTTTGCTTGCAAAGAGACCGGACATGCAAAGAGACCGCTATCCACTGTCCCGCTTTGCAGTTTTAATGCAAAGCGGGGAGATAAAAAAAGACCTTATTATTATCTCAATATACCAAAAACATCATTATAAAAAAAATAATTTTTGTTTTTTTTATAATGATTTTTTTGGTATATCAAACCGTTTTTTATTTATTCCATGTTTGTTTTGTTTTACAAAAACGGATTTTATCGACTTTTTTCAAATTATTTATTATCAAAAGAAAGACTCTATGCCAGAAAAATTAGTAAAATAAGTAAAGTAATTGAAGTAGCCGCTTGCCGGCGGTTTTGCTTGAAAATTTTTTTACCCCTTTTTTAACAAATATTATCTCTAAAAATTCTATAAATATATATACATTTATACTTTTATTTCTTGAACCTTTATCGAAAAAGGGTTTCTTGAAATCAATAGAGAAACACAAATAGCATTTATTAGATGCAATATTTTTAAATCAATGTAAAAAAATATCACCGATATAAAGATATACGCGCTTAACATTTTTTATCCGATTTCAAGTTTTTTTTGTATTGACCTTTTTATTTTTTGTCTCGTATTTTCTCTTCACTCATATAGTTCGAAACGTTTTGACGTTTTTTAAAAATCAAAATATTCTTCATAATATCATATATGTCCCTTCCTTTTTTCATTTGGCCTTTCTACCCTTTCTTCTTTGTAGAAAAAGGGCAAATAGAAAATATTATATTTTGCTCCATTACCGCATAATATTATAAAGAGGAGCCGAATGGTAATTTAAGGATAGAGGAAAACAACATGAAGCAGATAATTCGAGAAAAAAACATGAATAAAATAGTTTTTGCGTCGCGGAGGTAAAAATAAATATCTGCCTTCTCAATCCAAAAATAATGATTATTAATCATTATGTTCAATTATCATTCGCTTTTTATTTCGGTTTTCTTTTAAACTATATAAGAGAAAAGGTTGCGAGGCTTTCTGACATCCCGTGTAGCGTCCGTCTTGAATCTATTAAAGATATATTCAAGGCGGACGCTACGCTAAAACATTTTTCTTTTTTCCCCACCGAGGATAGATTTAAAGACAAACTCGATATATTGGCTATATGGGTTTGGTCCCCGGTTCGGTCCCCTCGCATATCCGGTCCTTTAGCAAGATCCGGTCTCCTTGCATATCCGGTCTCTTTGCATATCCGGTCTCTTTGCAAAGAGACCGGATATGCAAAGAGACCACGCAAAAAGACCATGCAAAAGAACCTTTTTTTTGTATGCGAGGAGACTATGTGCAATAAAAATCTTGAAACGAAAAAAGCTATAAAAAGAGTAGAGGTTGTTAGTTTAAAACCTTCTATTAAATTCGGAAACAATAAAATAAAAAATTAAAAATAATTTCAAACTAATGACAAAAAAAAGTATGATTGCACGTGAAAAAAAACGTTTATATTTAGTAAATAAATATGCGTCACGAAGAAAAAATTTAAAAAATGTTATAAAAAAAACAACCAATTTTGAACAAAAATATTTGTTATATTCTTGTTTAGCCAATCTTCCTCGAAACAGTTCAGCGACACGATTACATAACAGATGTAATCTTTCTGGACGTCCAAGAGGATATTATGGAGATTTTGGTTTATCTCGAATCAAATTACGCGAATTAGTTCATCAAGGATTATTACCAGGAGTAACTAAAGCAAGTTGGTAATTTTTTTTTGCCATAGCAATTTTTTGATGATTGTTGGAACCATATATAGACTTTTAGCCTCGTGCCCGCTTTTGAGCTATTTTTGATAGATCAAAAGCAGGCGGAACGCAAAAGCTATATATTGCATTTTCCTTTTGCTTTGTCTCCAGTGGGAAAAAAAGAAAAAGGCTTTCGTCGTTTTTTTTATCTCTCCACTAGGGGAAATAAAAAAAGACTCGCTTGCTTCGTCGTTTTTTGGGGAGTGGTCTCCTTGCTTGCAAGGGGACCACTCTCCAAAAAAAGACTCGCTTGCTTCGTCGTTTTTTGGATATCCAAAAAAAAAGACCTTATAAAAAAAATTACGGCTCTTCTTTTATCGATTTTTTGTTATCGATCTTTTTTATTTGACTTTTTTTAATCAATATAAAATTAAAGATTATCGATAAAAAGAAGACGGTAAAAAAAGATATTTTTTTCTTGTTCATTATAGAAAAAAATTAATAGGTTTAATTCGACTTTTCATACAACATTACGTATTATATAATCATATCCAATTCAAAAATTTAATTTTTTTTTTTGCTTTTTATTTTTCTTGTAAATCACAAAATTACGGAGTTAAATTTGAACTCTTCCGATTTTGATTTATTTGTCTTGTGTCGTCTTTTTTTTTTCTTCACCGGGGAGAAAAAAAAAGACTCGCTTGCTTCGTCGTTTTTTGGAAAACGGTCTCCTTGTATGGTTTCTTTGCATGGTCTCTTTGCATCTCCGGTCTCTTTGCATGGTCTCGTTGCTTGCAAAGAGACCGGAGATGCAAAGAGACCATGCAAAGAGACCGGAGATGCAACGAGACCGGAGATTGCAAGGAGACCACTCTCCAAAAAAAAGACCTAATCAATTTTAAAACAAAAAAATTAATTTTGCTATTTTCAACAACGTTTGCAAAATGGTGAAATGTTGTTAAACACTAAACTATTATCTAACCGTTTTTTTTCTAGTTTATAGAATAATAAATTCTCTGAGTGAACAAAATCAAGATGGTGAGCTTTTTTACTTGCACGCTTTGTAGCCTATGATTCAAAAAATGACAGCTTACAAAGCGGGATAGTACCTTTATACTATGCAATAAAAATTACAAAGCGAAGCAATAGAAAATAAAGTTCAAAAAGTATCAATATTTTTTATTTGTTCGCAAACAACTACCTTATTATTTTATTTTTATTATTTGATCCTTATTATTTAATTTTGATAATCAGTCCTGTCGTTTTTTTGATATTATATGGTTTACCACATTTGGTCCATATAGGCTCCTCATATTCTATTCCTTTAATGGATTAAAGGAGTTTAAAAAGTTTCAGAGAACCTCTCGATTCTCTTTCCCACTATTTCATGCTTTTGAGTCGTTACCGTTTATTATTTCGAATAATGGAAAATAACAATCGGATAATTTATTATTCCCGACTCGCAAAAGCTTGTTCTCGTCAAAGTTTGTTGCTGCAAAAGCTTGTTCCCACAAAAGCTTGTTCCAGCGCAAACTTGTTCTTTTTTCCATATATTTTTCATAGATAGAAAGAGATAAAAAATCGTAAGAAAGAGATGGAAGATAATAATGAAAAATGAGTTTTCTCATATTTTATTATGGTAAACCCGTCCGAAATACTGGTTGAGTATTTCGGACGGAAAAGAGTAAGCGTAGCTAAAAACAGACGACGCAAGCCTTTTCCTTTGGTCTTTTTTTTGGAGAGTGGGCTCCTTGCTTGTAAGGAGACCGCTCTCCAAAAAACGACGAAGCAAGCGAGTCTTTTTTTTCCCTCCACGCTTTGCATTAAAACTGCAAAGCGGGGCAGTGGAGATTACTCTCAAAAAAAAAACCAAAATAAAGCCGCTAGCCAGCTGCCTAGCTTTAAAAATTTATAAAAAAAATCGTTTTGCAAAATTCATTTGTAATTTGATGACAAGAATTTTTTCATATATATAAAACTAATTTAAAAATTTTTTATGTTTGATTTTTTTAAAGCTTCCTTTTCTCCAATTTTTTTAGGAGAAATAAAAATTGGAGAACATTTTTATTGGAATTTATTGAATACAAATAATGCTTTATTGTTATTACATGGTCAAGTTTTGATCACAGTTACATTAGTTTGTAGTTTTATTATTTTATTTAGTTTTATTGCTAATAATCAATTAAAAGCAACTCCTGATGGGTTACAAAATGCTTCTGAATATGTTACTGAATTTATTCGTGACTTAACAAAAACTCAAATTGGTACCGAAGTTAATTATCTAAATTGGGTACCTTTTACTGGTACTATTTTTCTTTTTATTTTTATAAGTAATTGGACATCATTACTACCGTTTAAGTTAATTAGTTTACCACAAGGAGAATTAGCACCTCCTACAAGCGATATTAATGTAACAGTAGCTTTAGCTTTATTAACATCAATTGCTTATTTTTATGCAGGAATAAGGAAAAAAGGAGTTTTAAAATTCTTTAAAGCAAGATTAAATCCTTTAACTTTTTTAGAAGATTTTACAAAACCATTATCATTATCATTCCGACTATTTGGTAATATTCTTGCTGATGATTTAGCAGTAAATGTTTTAGTTTTACTAGTTCCAATTTTGATTCCTGTTCCTTTAATGTTACTTGGTTTATTTACATCAGCTATTCAAGCTTTAGTATTCAGTACACTTAGTGCGGCATACATTGGTGAAAGTCTTGAAGATCATCATTAAATTTATATTTTATAATACTATCCTAAAATACCCAAGTCGGTCTTTTGCCTTTATATGACATAGAAATACTTTATTATTTTGACGGCTACAATACGAAGCATATGTTCTATTCATATATTAGCTATTGCGTCCAAAATAATAAATATTATTTTTAAGCCATATATTAGCCTTTAGCCGCCCACCTTTGATCTATCTTTGATAGATCAAAGGTGAGCATCGTCGCGAGAGCAGCTTGCGTCGTCGTTTTTTAGCTCTACGCTTTGCATTAAAACTCCAAAGCGAGGCAGTGGATAGCTTTTAAGCTATCCAAAAAACGACCACTCTAAAACCAAAAAAAACTTTCTTTATCTCACGATTTTTTACAAGGGTTCCCTGGAATTCTTCGATGCTCTTTCCAAAAAAGATAAAAAGCTAGAAAATAATTTAAATTTTTTTGCTTTCCATATATTTATTTATTTTTTTATATAAAAGAGTTCGTTGGAATCCTTTGACTTTTTCTACCTTGCATCGTCTTTTTTTTTCTATCCACCGGGAGAAAAAAAAAGACCAGAAGACGGAACAGTGAAAAAAAATCTAAAGCCAGAAAAAAAGAGAATTTTCAAAAAAACAAAAATCGCTAACTTTTGCGTCACAACTTTTTTTTTCTTAAAACCCTTTACAAAAAAAATAGCTTTATTCGCGTTTATTTGTAGATTAATTTTTGCTTGATTAGAAAAAACAGTTTTTTTTGTTGATATAATCTTTTCTTTGTTCCTTTTTTAAATATGATGAGAATTTTTTTATTTCTTTGGGTATTTACAATGCAATGAAGTTTGCTCTTTGTTTTGAGTTGACAAAACGAACTGTCTTTACGATCGATTTTAATTTATGAAAAAAAAAACGTGACCCCATTTTGTTTTTAAATTTTTTAATAATTAAAAATTAAAAAATTTAGTCGTTTTTTAAATCAATAAAAAAAGTGTAAAAACATAAAGTAGCGGTCATAATAACAATATAGTTTTATTAAATACTATGTTTTATAGCTTTCGCGTCATGCCCGCTTTCGATATATCTTTAATATATCGAAAGCGGGTGCCAAAGCCATATATAGCCATATATAGGCCTTTGGCCTTGTGCCCGCATTTGATCTATCAATGATAGATCAAATGCGGGCACGACGTGAAAACCTTTTCCTTTCGATCTATCTTTGATAGATCGAAAGGAAAATGCAATATATAGGCCAAAGGCCTATATATGGCTATATAGTGCATTTTTCTTTTGCTCTCTTCCCGGTGGGAATAAAAGAAAAAGGTTTTCGTCGTCGTTTTTTGGATAGCTCAAAAGCTATCCACTGACTTGCTTTGCAGTTTTAATGCAAAGCGTAAAGGTAAAAAAAGACTCGCTTGCTTTGTCGTTTTTGGATATCCAAAAAAAAGACTCGCTTGCTTCGTCGTTTTTGGATATCCAAAAAACGACCAGTATAAAATAATGAAACAAAATAAAAATAAAAATAAAAATTATGGCAGTCCCTAAAACAAGAACTTCATATTCAAAAAAAAAAATTCGTAAACAACAATGGTTTAAAAAAATTTTAAATTCTAACAAAAAAACATTCATTCAACTTAAAAGTCCTAACCGTGTTTATATAAAACAATATACTATTAGAAATTCTAAAAGAAATATGACAGAGTTTTTATTTACTTCAAAAACTTACCTTCGAAAATTTAAAAACTCAGATATAAAAGAACTTGTACACGAAAAATTAAAAAATGCTTTAAAAAAAAGAGAAGACCAGCTTGCTCCGCTATAAAAACAGTTTATATATTGTCATATTGCGCATAATTCCCTAGCATGGTCTCTTTGCATGGTCTCTTTGCAAAGAGACCGGAGATGCAAAGAGACAGGATATTACAAAGAGACCGGATATTGCAAGGAGACCGGATATGCAACGAGAACGGATCTTGCGAGGGGACCGGATATGCGAGGAGACCTGATCTTGCGAGAGAATCGGACCCTATCCAAAAAAAGACCGGAGAAAGCAAAAAAAAAATGCAATATATAGCCATATATAGCTTTCGCGTCGTGCCCGCATTCGATATATTTTTAATATATCGAATGCGGCGCCAAAGCCATATATAGGCTTTTAGCGGGGCTCCTAAAAGCCCCGCGACCCTCTGTTGCATGACTTCTAGGATTAACTAGAAGTCATGCAACAGAGATAGCCTATATATTGCATTTTCCTTTTGCTCTCTCCCCGCTGGGAAGAAAGGAAAAAGGCTTTCGCGTCGTGCCCGCATTCGATATATTTTTAATATATCGAATGCAGGCGCCAAAGCCATATATAGATCTTTAGCGGGGCTCCTAAAGGCCCCGCGACCCTCTTTTCCATGACTTCTAGTTAATCCTAGAAGTCATGGAAAAGAGATAGCCTATATATTGGATTTTCTTTTTGCTTTCTCTCCTGCGGGAAGAAAAGAAAAAGGCTTTCGCGTCGTGCCCGCATTCGATATATCTTTAATATATAGAATGCGGGCGCCAAAGCCATATATAGGCCTTTCGCGGGGCTCCTAAAAGCCCCGCGACCCTCTTTTCCATGATTTTTAGTTAAACAGTCATGGAAAATAAATAGCCTATATATTGCATTTTCCTTTTGCTTTCTCGCCAATGGGAAGAAAAGAAAACAGCTTTCGCGTCCCGCCCGCTTTTGATCTATTTTTGATAAATCAAAAGCGGGCACAAGGCCAAAAGCCTATATATGACATAAAAAAGGAATACCTGGTGTGTCTTTAGAACGGGACAGTATGTAAAAAAAATAACTTGCAAAAATATAGAAAGAGAATGATGAGCAAGGTTTTTAATAAAGATTGGTTGTCATATACTAACTTTATTTGTTTGCTTTAAAAGTTGATAGAAGAATTTTTAAAAAATAAAAAAAAATTTAATTAATACATATTATTATGGCACAAGTAAAAAAAAAAAGAAAAAATTTACCAAAAGATTATTTATATCAAAATGAATTAGTATCTAAATTAATAAATCGTGTTTTAAAACGTGGAAAAAAAAATTTGGCTTATAAAATTGTTTATGAATGTTTCAAAAGATTAAATGAAAAAAAAAAACAAGATCCTATTCAAATTTTTGAAGAAGCTGTATACAATACTTCTCCAACATTAGAAGTTAAAGCAAAACGTATTGGAGGAGCTGTTTATCAAATTCCTATACAAATTTCTAAAAAAAGAGCTCAATCATTAAGTTTAAGTTGGATATTAAAAGAAGCAAGATCAAAATCAAATAAATCAATGATAATTCATTTAAGCAATTCAATTTTAGATGCATCCAATAAAGAAGGAAGTGCTATAAAAAAAAAAGAAGAATTACATCGTTCTGCAGAAGCCAATAGAGCTTTTTCTTAATTTGTTTTCACCCTTGCGTCGTCTTTTAAGACTAAGCTTAAAAGACCAAAAGATAAATATAGTTTTAATATATACGGCTTAGATATTTCCGACTAAACAAAAAAAAACTGTCTCATTTTTTTCTATTTTGTTCTTTTTTTATTACCTTTTAGACCGAGTCAAATTAGACTTTTTACCTAGTAGGCAAACGGTTCGTTTAAAAATGGAATAGAAAAAAACGGAACAGGGGAAAACATATATAAAAGCAAGCCTATGAAAAGGAATAATTCCGTTTTCTCTTCTTTTTAATTTTTTTCTATATATAAAAAAAGATACTTTTTTTTTACGTCGATGAAAAAATATCTGCAATTGCATTTATTATACGGTTTTTATTCTGTTTTTTTCTGTTTTTAGTCTTAGCGGGGCTCTAAAAAGTCTTGTGACCTTCTCTTCCATGACTTCTAGCTAACCAATAATGGAATATAAATAGTATCTTTTTTCCGAACTATCTTTGATATTTAAAAAAGAACAAGCTCTTCAACGCAAAAGCAAATATAAATTTTGGTTTTTGCTACAAGGCAAGATTTTTAAACTCGATGAAAAAAGATTTGTGGATAGTTTTTTAGATCGATTTCCATCGATCGAAAGAAATTACCATTATTATTTTACTTTTAGGACTATTAAAAATACCAAAAAGACTCGCTTGCTTCGTCGTTTTTTGGATTCCCTTTTTGAAAAAAGGAATCCAAAAAGACTAGACATAAACTAGAAAAGAAGGCTATCTCTATCTCATGACCTTTTAGAAGCCATGAGATAGAGAGACGCGGATTATTATCCGCTATCTCCTTCCATGTATTCAAAATCCATGGAAGGAGATAGCGGATAATAATCCGCTAAAAAAGTATTATTTCTTTTTGGATGTAAATGTAATTTTTGGTTCTACAATTTTTGAAATGACCTTTAATTATTTCTAAAGAACAAAACAGTAAATTTCAAAAACGACTAGAGCAATAACATGATCAATAAATAAATTGAAATTAAAAAAATTATGCCTATTGGAGTTCCTCAAATATTATTTAGTTTTGAAGTCGATAATGAAGAAGATGCAGAAGAAGCAGTTGATGCTGATTGGATTGATCTTTATGATATTTTAAGTAAAGAACGAATTCTTTTGTTATGTTCAGAATTATCTGATGAAATGAGTAATCAATTAATTGGACTTTTTGTTTATTTCAATGCTGAAAATCCTTATAAAGAATTTTTTTTTTATATAAATTCTTATGGTGGTGTTATTATTGGTGCAATCGCGTTATTTGATGCTATTAATTATGTATCTTCGGATGTTTCGACAATTGCAGTAGGTAATGCTTTTAATATGGCATCTTTAATTGTATCTACTGGAACTCAAGGAAAACGAATTTCTTTACCTCATGCTCGTTTTTTGATTCATGAACCTGACGCAGGGTCAACTCCTATATATATTACTAGTGCAGTAGATGAAACAAAAAGAATATTACGTGTAACAGATCTTGTATTTCGACTTTATTGTGAACGTACAGGTCAATCTTTTGAACGTTTAGAAAAAGATATTTACGGAGATGAAAAATTTTATATGTCTGCCGAAGAAGCACAAAAATATAATCTTGTTGATTTGGTTGTAAAAGAAGAAAATATAATTAATGAAATGATAACTGATCATGAAATGCAACAAAATATAAATTAATCTGATTAATTTATATTTTACTTATATTTAGAAAAAAAATTTGTTTAAAGCAAGGCAGTCGGCGAGCGGATTTTTTATATAATTAAAACTTTGTTTGGCTCGTTTTCTTCAATAACTACATGGTCTCTTTGCATGGTCGCTTTACATAGTCTCTTTGCATGGTCTCTTTGCATGGTCTCTTTGCATGGTCTCTTTGCAAAGAGACCGGAGATGCAAAAAGACCGGATATGCAAAGAAACCGGATCTTGCGAAGGGACCAAATATGCAATTATTTTTTTTGAAGAAAATCATGTAAAGATTTATATAAATATTTAAATATTGATATTTTTCTTTATACAAAAACTCAATTTTTATAATTTTTATTGGAGCCATATATAGGCCTTTAACCTATATATGGCTTTGGCGCCCACTTTCGATATATTAAAAATATATCGAAAGCGGGCACGACGCGAAAGCTATATATTGCGTTTTTCTTTGATTATACCTTCGGACTAAAGAAAAAGGCTTGCGTCGTCGTGTTTTTGAATATTCACTGTCCCGCTTCGCAGTTTTAATGCAAAGCGTGGAGGTAAAAAACGACGACACAAGCTGCAACAAAACAAAAAATAACAAACCCTCTTTTGTTGCTCAAAAAAAACAGTGCGTAATAAATAAAAGTATAATTACCTTTACGTTTTGCAATTAAAATTGCAAAGTTGTAAAAAATATACTATATGAAAAAACAAATTTGACAAATAATTAAAATTATTTTATATTTATAAAACTATATTAATATATTAAATTTTTTAAAATATTTTAAAAAATTTAATAGTCTACTTTTAATTTTTATTTTTTATCTTAAAATAGAGCCTGCCTTGGATATATCAAAAATATATCCAAGGCAAGCGGGATGCAAAAACATTTTTCTTTATATTAAGATATAAAAAAGAAAATCTTTTAGCAGGTTTTTTTTTGTTTAAAAAAAACGACGACGCAAGCCTTTTCCTTTGGTCTTTTTTTTGGAGAGTGGTCTCCTTGCTTGCAAGGAGACCGCTTTCCAAAAAACGACGAAGCAAGCGAGTCTTTTTTTTACCTCCACGCTTTGCATTAAAACTGCAAAGCGGGGCAGTGGAGAGTGGGCTCCTTGCTTGTAAGGAGACCGCTCTCCAAAAAACGACGAAGCAAGCGAGTCTTTTTTTTGGATTCCCTTTTTCACAAAGGGAAACCAAAAAACGACGAAGCAAGCGAGTCTAAGGGTATAACCAGGCATAGATAGACCTTTGGCCTATGTGGCTACAAAAAGATGAGATTTTTATAAATATATATAATATTTTTTTTAAAAACATATAAAAATTCCTTGATCATATAGTCGGTCATTATGGTTGGCTGTTAACCAATTCAGATAGGTTCAAGTCCTATTCAAGGAGAAATCTAAAAAGTTTTGATAAAATAACTTGTTCTTCATGAACTTTAATTAATTTATTTAATTATTATATCAGAAATACCAGTTGGCTATTTCCGATAAGACAAGAAAAAACTAAATTTCCAAAAGTCATTTCATTTAGTTTTAAAATTCCAATATCAAAAAACAATTTATCGAAAAAAAATTGTTTCTAACAAAATGATTAAAAAAATACAATAAACAAATTTATATAAAAAATTTTTAATTCAAAATATTTTAAATTTGACAAAATTAAAATATTTAATTATAATATATAAATAAATATTATATTGTAAAATATTTTATAAATTACCGCACCGATATAAAATAAATGTTTTCTCAGTTTTTAAAGTAAAATACTTAAAAAAAAATGGGTTTCTTTGCATGATCTCCTCTCAGGCAAGAAAACCGGATTTTGCGAAAAGACTATGTGCAATAAAAGCCCTTTTCATCTAGTGGCCAAGGATTCTACTTTTTCATAGTAGTTACATGGGTTCAAATCCCATAAAGGGTAAAACGATACATATTATTTAAATAATGAGTTTCTCATTGAAAAATAAACTTTTTTTTGACAGTGAAGGGTAAAGTCACTTTAAAAAAAAGCTTTCAAAACTTGTTTTGAAGAAAGAAAGTAAAAATGGAATCTATAAAAAATTAGCTCAAGTATTTCCTTGCAATTATTTAGAATGAAATATTTGTCTATGAGCCAAACGCGCTAATTTTTTCCTCTCCTATATCCTATAACCTTTTCGAGATTATCAGAGAAATAAAAAAACAAAGCGTCCCTACCATATCTTGTGTAGAAAATAATTGATCAAAAATAGTTTATTTTTCAAGAATGGAATTCAAAACAATAATAAAGGAAAATAGCAAAAAATAAATATTATAAAACATGATAACATGAGTTAAAAATAACGGAAAAGAAGGGATTTGAACCCTCGAAAAATCATAGATTTTTGAAAACTTAGGAAATTTTCGCTTTCAGCCACTCAGCCACTTTTCCTTGAGTAAATTTTAATTCATTATTGTCGCCATATATGGGTATGAAAAAAATCCTTTCATTTCTAAAAAATAGATGGAAAAAAATTAATATATGGAAAGAAATGCGCGAAAGCCACTTTTTATCCAGTTTCAAGTTTTTTATTGTATTTCAACAAGTTTAATTAATAATACTGTTTTTTCTATCTACAAAGTTAAACATATACATAAATATAATAATTAAGTATAACAAAATCTACTTTTTTCTGTCAAATATTAAATAGATTTTAAAAATAATATTTTATAAAATATTGTAAGCAAGTGTAATATTTGTATTATATAGTTATGATTTTATCGATATAAAATGAGTAATTTTTCAATATTATTACAAAAAATAGCAACTTTTTTTTTATCCTGGTCGTTTTTTGGATTGCTTTTGAGCTATCACTGCCCCGCTTTGCAGTTTTAATGCAAAGCGTGGAGGGAAAAAAAAGACTCGCTTGCTTCGTCGTTTTGTGGAGAGAGGTCTCCTTGCATGGTCTCTTTGCATGGTCTCTTTGCAAGCAAAGAGACCGGAGATGCAACGAGACCGGAGATTGCAAGGAGACCACTTTCCAAAAAAAAGACTCGCTTGCTTCGTCGTTTTTTGGATTCCCTTTGTGAAAAAGGGAATCCAAAAAAAAGACCAAAAAAAAACGCAATATATAGCTTTGGCCTATATATGGCTGCATAAAAAAAACGGAATAGTGCGGGAGTTGGATTTGAACCAACGTAAAAGAGATTATGAGCCTCTCTAGGGACCAGACTCCTAAATCCCGCAAAATAAAATATCACTAACTTGTTCTTATATTTCGATATTTTTAAATCCTTTGTTTTCTTTGTCTTTTTTGAGCCATATTTAACTTTTTGACCTTAGATTAGATCTTTGTAAGGAAAGACAGGACAGTAAATGGTGTAATGAATAGAAAATAAAATAAAAAACAATTACTGACCATTAAAAAATATCTTAATTATTGTTTATTCTAATTTTTTATGTATATACTATTATTTAATAATAGTTGATTTTATTAAAATAGTCAAGTCTTTTATTATCTTCCTACTATTATTTTTAGCGAAGTTCCGAGGAACCCCGCGACTCTTTTTCACGACCTTCTTGAATACTCTGGTTTTTGTGAATAAGCATAAAAGCTTCTTCATCCATTTCGGAGAAAGACGTAATATAAAAGATCAATTGAAAAAATTTATTTTCTTATGTTATTCTTATTAATCATTTTCTATCAAATAATTTGATCCAATTAGATAAAAAATTTTGTTAAATTTATAATTTATAGTTATTAATATGTTTAACATAAATTTATTTGTCTTTATGTTTAAAAACGATGAATAATTCAAAAAAATATAAACAAAATAAAACAAAATAAAACAAACAATAATCTGTTTGTTAGTAGTATTTTTTTCTTATTTCTATGAAAATCACCAAAAAAAAAAAACAGCAACAAAAAAAAACAACAAATAAAGTTTGAAACCATTAAAAAATCCGAAGCTACCTATCTTGATTAAACAATTTGTATTTATTTTTAAAAATAAATACAAAACTTCGTTTTTTTAAATATTTTTTATCAATGTCCCGTTTCGCGGCTCATTTTACAAAACGGTGAGTCATGAAAAGTAAACTAAAAAACAGATTTATTTTTGGTTTTTTTTTCTTTAAACAAGAAACAATTTAATATTTTTTATTCTACTCTCAGTTAACTCACTACTTTCATTTTTATCTTTTTCATAACGGAGCAAGCTGGTCTTTCTCGGCACGGCTGAATTTACCATATGGCCCGCCCGAAAACGGGGGGGGGCCGTACAGAGAAAAAATGTTTAATAAAATTAAAATTTGCTTTGAAATATTTTAAAAAAATTGTGAAACTTTTTTAGTCTTTTTCGTAATGGCTTTTTACCTTTTTACCAAAACAAAGAGATCTTATTCTTTTATGTAAAAAAGAAATAGCCTTTGCTAATCTTCTCCGTGCCATTGTTGCTCTGAAATTATCTGGTCCGGAAGGTTTGACCTTAGAAAATGGCCAACCTTCCGGACCAGATAATTTTATAAAAATCTTTTTCTCTAACGTTTACCTTTAATCTTATTTTTGATATCTAAAAGGCAAGCATGACCCGAAAAAATTTTTATTTTTCTTCATCGGGTATAGAGCTATAGGAAAACGCAATATATAGCTTTCGCGTCGTGCCCACTTTTGATCTATCAAAGATAGATGAAAAGCAGACACAAGGCCAAAGGATTATATATGCCTAGTGCCTGCTTTCGATATACCATCTCTTTACATTAAAGATATCTAAAAGAAGATTGATATTTCGAAAGCAAGCGTGACAAAAAAGCTATTCTAAACAAAAAGATTCCTTGGAATCCCGCTATATCTTTCTATGTATTTTTAATACATGGAAAAAGGGACGTGGAAAAAACAGAAAAAAAAGATAAGTGGTTTTTTAATAGTCTTATTTATTAAGTATCACCATTAAAAAATATAAAACTTTTAATCTATTAAAAATTTACACAAATTTTTAAAATTTTATATATTTAAATAGAATTTATTAAAATAAAATTATGGAAGCATTAGTTTATACATTTTTATTAGTTGGAACTCTTGGAATCATTTTTTTCGCTATATTTTTCCGTGATCCTCCAAGAGCTATAGCAGGTCCTAAAGCGAAAAAAAAATAAGTTCTTTATTTTTTTATAATTTTTTCTTCTTTATTTTTATTTTGTCTTCTATTAGATTTATTTGTTATATTGAAGTTTTTCTTCCTCCGGGATAATAAATAATAAATATTATTGATTATTTCGACGCGAAAGCCTTATTATTTTATCTTTACCGCGGATAGATAGATCTGAAGAAAAACGCGATATATTAGCTATCTCTCTTCCATGACCTTTTACATGAGCGAGAAGTCATGGAAGAGAGGGTCATGGGGCTCCAAAAAGCCCCGCTAAAGGCTTATATATGGCTTTGGCCCCCGCATTCGATATATTATATATATATCGAATGCGGGCACAAGGCCAAAAGTCTATATATGATTTAAAATAAAAAATAATATTTATTATTTTGTCGCGAGAGCATCAAAATAATAAATATTATTTTGAACGCGAGAACATGAAATCATGATATTAAAAGGTGAGTAACGGGATTCGAACCCGCGTCAATGGCACCACAAACCACTATCGTAACCACTCGACTATACTCACCATTATTTTAAAGTTTTATAATATTTATTTTGATATAAATAAAAAAAATCGAAGATTATTTAAAGTAATTTATTTAATATTCGGTTTATCGATTGCTTCGCTTTATTAATATTATTTATATATTATTAAAAATTTGTAAATATGTCAAATTTTAAATTAAATTTTCTTTTATAAAATTTTTTTTACAATACATTTGACTAATTTTTAAAATTATAGTATAGTGTTAAATAAATTTTTATCAATTATTAACAATTTAATTTTTCAGAATCAAATTTTATATTATTAAATCGGAATGTGGTCAAGTGGTTAAGATTCTACATTTGGGATGTAGATGCGCAGGTTCGATTCCTGCCATTCCGATATCAAAAATTTTATTTACAAATTGATTTACTAGTTTTGAGTTTCTTTACAAGAATTAGTGAATTGAGAATAATAACTGAGAATTATTAAAATACTAGGTTTATTTTTTCTATAGTGGCTAAATTTTTTTCTATTTCGTTTTTTTTTGCTATGGCTTTAAAATAATCTTTTTTATTTCGCGATGCGAAAACCTTTTTCTTTCTCCTCATGTAGGGTAGTGCTCGCCTTGAATATATCAAAAATATTACGAAGACGGGCGCTACCCTACCGTAGAGCGAAAAGAAAACGCAATATATAGACCTTTAACTTATATATCGTTACAAGACGAAAAAATAAATCTTTTTTTTATAGGTCTTTTTTTTGGAGAGTGGTCTCCTTGCAATCTCCGGTCTCGTTGCTTGCAAAGAGACCATGCAAGGAGACCGCTTTCCAAAAAACGACGAAGCAAGCGAGTCTTTTTTTTGGATTCCCTTTTTCACAAAAGGAAACCAAAAAACGACGAAGCAAGCGAGTCTTTTTTTTGGAGAATGGTCTCCTTGCATGCAAGGAGACCACTTCCCAAAAAACGACGAAGCAAGCGAGTCTTTTTTTTCCCTCCACGCTTTGCATTAAAACTGCAAAGCGGGGCAGTGGAGAATGGTCTCCTTGCAATCTCCGGTCTCGTTGCATCTCCGGTCTCTTTGCTTGCAAAGAGACCATGCAAAGAGACCATGCAAGGAGACCACTCTCAAAAAAAAGACGACGCAAGCGAGTCTTTTTTTTCCCTCCACGCTTTGCATTAAAACTGCAAAGCGGGGCAGTGGAGAATGGTCTCCTTGCAAGCAAGGAGACCTCTCCCCAAAAAACGAAGCAAGCGAGTTTTTTTTTACCTTTGCTCATTAGCGAAGATTTAAAATACGATGTAAGCCTTTGCCTTTCATTATACCCTAGGGTATAACGAAAGGCAAAAGGTCCTCCCCCAAAATGGGGGGGGAGACCTATTTCCACACACCAGTATTTTTTACTGATTTTTTGATATATTCCATTTTTTTCTGAATGGCTTTTTTTACTATATTTCTCGAAAAATTTTATCCCTTTTAAATTTTTATTATATATAATAAAAGAAGAGTCAAACAAAAAATATTATATTCTGGCCCGTCTTTTCATAATATAATAATGGAAAATAGACGGGTGGGTCGTATGATTGTTTACTTCGATCAATTTATATCCATCAAAAAAGCGATCTCAAAGCTTTTTGTCATCCAGTTTCTATTCTGTTTTTTCTGGTTCTATTTTCTCTTTTTTTTAAGAAAAAAAAGCTTAGAATGTTTTTCATGGTTTTATTTTTTCTTTTTTCGTCTATTAAAAAATGATTCTTTTTTTCTTGTCCCGTGGTAAATATCGTAAATACTCAAGTTATATCTAGACCTTTAGGTTCTATAAATGGCTTCAAAATAATATTTATTATTTTGAACGCGAAAGCCTTTTTTTTTCTTCCCACTGGAGAGAGAGCAAAAGAAAAATGCAATATATAGGCTATCTCTTTTCCATGACTTCTAGGATTAACTAGAAGTCATGGAAAAGAGGGTCGCGGGGCTTTTAGGAGCCCCGCTAAAGGCCTATATATGGCTTTGGCGCCCGCATTCGATATATTTTTAATATATCGAATGCGGGCACGACGCGAAAGCCTTTTCCTTTCGATCTATCTTTGATAGATCGAAAGGAAAATGCAATATATAGGCTAAAGGCCTATATATGGCTATATATGGCTATATATAGCTATATATGGTTACAAGATGGAACATTATCGCTTACTTTCAAAAAGTAAGCAATAATGTTCTTAACCAACATTATCGCTTACTTTCAAAAAGTAAGCAATAATGTTCTTAACCAACATTAGGATAAAGAAAAACATTACTAGATGAAGAGAAACAAAAGCTGCTCGCCGGCTGCTTAGCTTTTAATGACTAAGAAAAATTAAAAAATCGTTAGAAAATATTAGGTTTAAAAATTATGAAAATGTTGTGAAAATAATAATCATAAATAACTCAAAAATATTTAATCCCATGCTTTATTTTTCTACTATTATTTTCTTTTTCCAAAGTTTTTTCCTGGAATTATCTAGTCTTTTTCTACATGGTCTCCTGTTTTTAGAGAAGCCCTATGGTAAACCCGTCCGAAATACCAGTTGAATATTTTGGACGGGAAAGTACGTAACGTTTGACCTCTTTGATTGTATTATTCAGGAGCAAATAAGAATGTAATATTTAAAATATAATAAAAGGGAATCAAATGGAAAATCGGGGTAGCTTTAAAATTTCGACGAAACAATATAAAAAAAGAATACTGCTTTGTTTTAGTTGGAATGGAATAAAAGAAATACAGTGGAAAGAAAATCGAAGGAAGAATTTACAAAAAAAAATATTAAATACACCATAGTTTATGGAAAGTTCAGCTTTATTTATTACTTTATTTTTATGGTTTGCTTTATTAAGTTTAACAGTTTATTTTGTTTATGTTTCATTTGGAGAACCAAGTAAAGAATTACGTGATCCTTTTGACGAACATGAAGAATAATAAAATTAGTTTATATTAAGTCTTTATCTACTGAAATTATCTGATATCGAACATTTGGTTTGATTTCGACTTTTCTTCTCTCTTCAGAGTCTCTTATTATATTTCGGTCTTTTTTTTGATATCGGTCTTTTTGCAATATCCGGTCTCTTTGCATATCCGGTCTCTTTGCATGGTCTCTTTGCATGGTCTCTTTGCAAAGAGACCATGCAAAGAGACCATGCAAAGAGACCCGCTATCACTGCCCTGCTTTGCATTTTTAATGCAAAGCGTGGAAAGAAAAAAATTCTTAAAAGACGACCCAAACTCTTTCACCGCCGTATAATATAATAATGAAAAATTGCAGAAAAAAAACCAAACGGACCAAATAATCTGACAAAAAAAACGCGATAGTATCACATTTTTCTCAAAATTTCTTAAATGATCATTAAGAATAATATAAGTAAGCGTAAAGCGAATATGGTAAAAATTTTCTTTTCCAATCCGGTCCTCGCGCTTGCGAGGGGACCTATTTAAAAGTATGGTTTTTTTACCCTCAAAATGCGAAAAATAACATTCTATCTTCTAAAAACCTTTTAAACCATCTAGTTTTTTGAGTAATCTCCATATATTAATGATCTTTTTTTATCAATCAATAGAAATGAGAGATAAAGAATTTTCCGATATCAAGAAATCAAAAGAAATAAAGCGAGAAATTTAGAAATTTTATTTCAGCATCCGTCCAAAACGTTCTTTTATCTTTGGCTCCCTCCATCTGTTCAACTTTTTATTTGTTCTTTTTTGGACGAGTTCCAAAGGAAAACGAGTATTTCAAGAAAAAATTAAGGTAAACCGGTATTTTTCAAAATTAGAGTCACAACGCGATCTTTTGAATAAACTAAAAGCCACGCTAAAATACCACCAAAAAATAAATAAGTTATCTTATCATAAAGAGTACTAATTTTTAATTTTGTTTAATATATAACTTAATATCTAGGATTTTTTGTGTTATAATGAATACTAAAAAAAGTTATCCCCAAATATACAATAATTTTGAGTTAAAATATAAAATATCTATTTATAAATTAGTTTTCCCATAGAATTCTCTGGGTGCAAAACTTTAGCCCTTTTCAAGGGTTTCGTTTATTATATTTTGCAGAACGATTTGTCCACTTCTAGAAAAGAGCTTCAGGTCCCTTACCAAAATCCGGTCTCCTTGCAAGCAAGGAGAACATGCGAGGGTACCCTTGTTCTTTTCTCCTCACCTAGGATAAAAGAAAAAGGCATTTGTGTCTCGCTCTCCTTCGATGTATCAAAGGAGGGCGCTAGTTGTAATAGATTATTTTCAACAAAGTGTTAATATTACCTTCTATATTCTTTATTGTTTTGGCTTTTTTTAGTCATTTTTTGGATATCCAAAAAACGATGAAGCAAGCGAGTCTTTTTTTTATTTCAAGCTTTCTTTGATTCCGTCTTGACAGAATAAAAGAAATCGACGCCCAAAAGACTCGCGAGGTAATCGGCGAGCGGATTTGTTTTTTTATTTATGATTAGATTTCGCTATTTTTCATTTGCCCCTTTTATATATTAATAAAAAGAGAGTCAAACAAAGAGTTAACTTATGGTTTGTCCCTCGTATAATATAAAAAAAGCTAAACGGTCTTTTCAAAGGACGGAATAGAAAAGATGGATTTACTATTACGGTCCCCCTTAGAAAACGGGGGGGCCATACAGAGAAAGACCATCTTGCTCTGCTATAAAAAAGCTTAAAAAAATGGTAAAGAGAGTATCGATAGGATAGTTTCGCTTTGTGTTATTTCTTTTATTATTTGGTCTTTTTTTTGGAGAGTGGTCTCCTTGCTTGCAAGGAGACCGCTTTCCAAAAAACGACGAAGCAAGCGAGTCTTTTTTTTCCCTCCACGCTTTGCATTAAAACTGCAAAGCGGGGCAGTGGAAAGTGGTCTCCTTGCAATCTCCGGTCTCGTTGCATCTCCGGTCTCTTTGCATCTCCGGTCTCTTTGCATCTCCGGTCTCTTTGCATCTCCGGTCTCTTTGCATCTCCGGTCTCTTTGCATCTCCGGTCTCTTTGCATCTCCGGTCTCTTTGCTTGCAAAGAGACCATGCAAAGAGACCATGCAAAGAGACCATGCAAAGAGACCATGCAAAGAGACCATGCAAAGAGACCATGCAAGGAGACCGCTCTCCAAAAAACGACGAAGCAAGCGAGTCTTTTTTTTCCCTCCACGTTTTGCATGGTCCTCTCGCTCGCGAGGGGACCATGCAAAACGAAACAAGCGAGTCTTTGGATCCAAAAAGACCGATCAAAAAATATCTCTTTCTTATATTGCTTTGCTCTTTAGAACCCTTCGTTTTTGGGGCCATGCAATTTTAAAATAGCAATATTAATTGCAAAGCATGAAAATAAAAAAGGTAGCTTTGGCGTAGCACCCATGCTGGATCAATCGAAAGCGAACGCGACGCAAAAAAATCAAGGGTAAAATATATATAGTAAAATAAAATATATATGCAAAGCCAATTTATTAATTCGTGCGGACCAAGATTGATGGAAGAAAATTCTTTTAAGAATATCGACATCAAAAATAGAATTGGTTATTCTATTTGATTAATGTAACTTCCTTTGTTATAATATATTATTTATCTATGAAAATATATTAGAGTTCAAAGGGATAAAAAGTATATCAAAAGCGTAACCCCTATGTTATAATTTGGTAAATTATAATATAAAGCGGGGTTAAATGGAATAATAGATGGGACGATATAACCAACTAATTCTTAGCAATAAATCTATCCTATTAGGTATAATGAACACATGAACCTTGAGATATAACAAATAATTCTTAACCTTCCTCATTATTATATCTTGTTAACTATAAAGTTCCAGTAATAAATTAATATGGGTATAATTATATCGTGTTTTCCATATAGACTAAATAAAGTTGGGTTAAGTTATTAAATAAAATTCTAATTTTAAATAATAACAATCCGTGTACTTCATGGGTTATGAAGACATTACTTTGGATAACCTTCGGAACATATAAGGGTACCTAATAGAATATTAATTTTAATAAAAAAAAATCTCGTTCAAAAAATTAAATATTATTAAAAAACATATTGGTGATTTAAATAAATAGATAATATATATTAAATAATATCTATTTTAAAATATAGAGCATATTTAATATATATTTTATTTAATAATCGAGTGAAAGTTACATTAATATAGGTCAGAAACTCCTTATCTTCTTTGAGACTTAAAGAACAAAAAATAAATCCATCTATATATAATATAAAAGAAATTTCTTTTGTTTTCCTTAAGAAATCAAAGCAGCTACCAAGCGTATAGAAAGGAGGGTAGGATTCATTACCCGGCGGTAATCTTCAAAGATGACAAACTTTGGTGAAAAGATTATTTGCCCCTTCAGTTTAACCAAGTCAAATAAACTTGGACAATTAGAAGGATAAATAGGCGTATATGACTCTGAAAACATTTAAAAATAATAAAAATCTTAAAACCATAAATAACTCTTAAAATAAGAGCGGTTTTAAAGTCAGTAAATGAATTTATACCTAAATTAATCACACAATTTAATTCGATCCAAAAAATTGAGAGTTTTAAAAATCCGAGCAGTAATAAAATGTCTGTCTTTGTTAATTCAAAAGACATTGCTAAAGCTCAAAAAGCCGTTCGCCGGCTGCCTCGCTTTGTTAAAATATCGTTATATACGATTATTGACACTTTTTTCAGTAATTTACAATCCAATGACATAAACCTTATTCGAGATAGCAATACTGAAATGACTATTTCGAGTAAAGATTACGAAACATTAATAAATTGTTTTAATACTGAAATTTGACTTCTTCTTGAAACGTTCGTAACAGAAAAGAAAATGTCACCTAATATTGATAAATATGTGACTATTGTTCTATCATGTTTATATATTGAATTAAATAATGAAAAATATGAAAAATAATCTGAAATGGAATTCGATAAATTAAGGTGAATTATCTCAAAAGGTCTTAAACATACAAGTTATTATTTTTGAAGCTTCTAAAATTGGTAATATTTCTAAAGTGCATCTATATCAAAATATATTGGTAAGTATGTATGAAAACAAACTTTTGGCTGTTCGTAGAGTCACACAAGATAATAAAGGGAAAAGAACTGCAGGAGTTGATGGTCTATATGTCCAAAGAATATTCCAAAAAGTTTTACCTTTTCAAGGTCTTTTTTTTAGATATCCAAAAAACGACAAAGCAAGCGAGTCTTTTTTTTCCCTCCACGCTTTGCATTAAAACTGCAAAGCGGGGCAGTGATAGCTTTTGAATACTTTACAAAAGAAACACCTTAAATGTGAGTATCAAACGTATAAATGGCTCATACATAGACTTTGCCATGATGAATTACATGCACTACATTTTTATGATTTTTAACCGGGTTACATTTATGACCCTAATAAGAAATAGCCAATTATGGTAGTCAATTTTTGGAGAGGAGCCGTATGATGCGAGAGTATCACGTACGGTTCTGAAGAGCAGTTATTTGGGTAACCGGATGGTTGACTTTAACAAATAAATTTCCAAGTTTCAGTTCTGGTCTTGCATCTGATCCAACTACTCGTAGAATTTGGTATTCTTTAGCTATTGCACACGATTTTGAATCACATGATAATATGACTGAAGAACTCCTTTATCAAAAAATCTTTGCGTCACATTTTGGTCAATTAGCAATAATATTTTTATGGGTTAGTGGTAATTTATTTCATATTTCATGGCAAGGAAGTGCGGGTTTTTAGGTAGAATGAACAATTGCTCTTGAAGAAGCAAATCGGGCGCGGTTGTCAGCCCGAATCTCATGGACTAACTTAATATAAACAATGCTTAACTCTACTCGACTTAAATAAACACAACTAAGACTGATCTAGAAATAGTGAGAGGACAGTAGCATGTTCATGGGAGATGTTCTGAGATAGGTTGTATAATATCATCTTGATAATCCACGTATCTATTATTCGGTTTAGGAATATATGAGTACATATCCGGTTACCTGAATTACCTTCTTGATAATCAACAACCTAGGAGAGTACGAGAATAGCGACAAGCTATTAACAAAAGCACATTTTTGTTATGATAGTCAACCTCTCAGAATGGTCATTCTAAGTAAAAAATTGGACTGGCTAAGGTAATCTTCGTATTACGGAGCATTCACTCAGTAGTAAAGTATGAAAATTTTTATTTCATACTGAAGATGCTAAGCCCATAAGAGGCTCCATACATGGCCAGGAGCGTCCCTTAACATAAAATTTTATTTTATGGTGGAGGGGCAATATACGACAATCAAATTGAGCTTTACGTTAAAATTATGCGGATATAAGATGAGATTGTTAGTCTTACGGTATAATATATAAGTTTAGTGTTATATTTGAATAATTGATTTTACAAATCAAATAATATAATAAATTTTAATATAATAAAAGTTAACAACTCTACTCATCTAATTCTAAAGCTATTCTTTTAGCTTTTAAAAAGCTTTTAAAATTTTTAAACCTAAGACTAAAACTACTTTCTTAACCTTCTACACCTTCTATCCTTCTTTAATTCATAGGACATATAAAAATAAATAAAAATAAGAAAAAATAATTAATTTTATATGGAATCACTCAATTAAAAAGACTTACCGGATTTACCGGACCTTTCTGTATTTTCCTGACAATTCACAAAGCGATTCACAAAACATTGAAGCTGATGAACTTACAGATATATTAGAATCTAAATTCTTTGAAAATAACTTGGATTCTGAAGATTCCAAATCCTTCAAGGAATTTACTGATTCTAATGAATCCACTTTTACGAATCTTTTCCTTGAAGATTTTTCTGAATCTTCAGAAAATAAAGTATGCACTTCAGACCTTTTTGCTAACAATACTCAATCAATGGAGTCTACTCATTCTTCAACAACTCTGTCGAGTGAAAACTTTCCTAAAAGCTTCTCAGATCGCTTTGTATATTTCTCTGACCCTAAATACACTCTCCGGAAACGTTTAAAACAATACGTCAACGATAACACCATCAAGACTAAAGATATAAAAATGTTATCAAATATAGCATTAAAAGCTTTTAAAATTTGTTTTGGATCCTATAATAAAGATTATAGATTTAATAACCTTTACAAGCTTGTATCTTCTCCTGCTACCTTAATTGTTGCTTTTACCAATATAGCTAACAATAAAGGTATATTAACTCCCGGAACAAAAAAAAAAGACACTATTGATGGTTCAAATATGAATACCATTCTTGAATTATCAAAAGAGCTCAAGAAAAAGACTTTTTCATTTTCACCTTTCCTTAGAAAGATGATTCCTAAGCCTAAGAAACCTGGTCAAAAGAATTAGAAAACTAAGTATAGACCTTTAGGTATAATGAATTTAAAGAATAAACTCGTGCAAGAAGCATTGAAAATTGTTCTTAATGCTATTTATGAACCTGAATTCGTTAAATTTGATTGTAATTTTGGTTTCAGACCAAAGATAAGATGTCAAAACGCCTTATATGCAATCAAAATTCGTGCTAGAGGAACCTATTTTGCAATAGAAGGAGATATTAAAGGACCTTACGATAATGTTAATTTTGATAAACTAATAGAGATCCTTCAATTGAAAATCGATGATTCAGATTTTATTAATTTATTAAATAACGGACTTAATTGCGGCGTTGCGAGGAAGTTTCGAAAAAACACTAACGGGAGTACCTCAAGAGAGTATAATGTCTCCTATTTTATTTAACATTTACATGCATGAGTTTGATAAATTCATTTTATTAAAATCAAAGGAATTACAATGTAATCAAATTACCTATACTCAACAGCAATTTTTTAGCAGTCAAAGCAAATCTTATTACGATTCAAAAAGACAAATTGACCTACTTTCAAGAAAAATAAACTCTTATAAAAAAAGAAAAATAAAAATTCTCAATCATCTACGCGGCAAAGTAATTGTTAAACCTAACAACATTAGGTACTTAATTTCTCATAATTATCCTCAAGACGTTAGAACAAATCTAGTTAACCCAATTTATCAAGAAAAAAGACTAAGACACGACATCAAATACCATAATAGAAATATTCGAATGTATAAAAAATTAGCCAAAAAACTAAACACTAAAAGAAGAACTCTACAAAACACTAACCCTAATATGGCTCCATTAAAAATTAAATATTTCAGATATGGTGATGATTGGGTAATTTTTCACAATCGGGGAAAAAAATTCAGCAAAAGTTTAATGCTGGATATTAAGTCCTGGTTGTCTGACAACTTAAAATTGGAACTATCTTTAGACAAAACTAAAATAACAAACTTTACAAAGATTCCTGTTAAATTTTTAGGTTATACAGTTTTTAGAAGAAACCTAAAACACACTAGAATTACTAGAAAGGATAAAACCTATGTAGCCCGAACTGGCACAGCTGAAATTAAAGTGGGTGTAGATGATTCGAGACTATCTGAAAGACTTAAAGTAAAAGGTTATTGTGACAATGCTTTAAAGCCAATTCATAGAACCTCTTTCTCAGTTTTCCAACCAGAAATGATCATTGAATGTTTTAATTCAGTGATTAGAGAAATAATTGCTTACTACGCTCCAGTCATTGACAATACTATATGACTAAATATAGTTACATTCGAGCTTACTCTTGCATGAAAACTCTTGCCCAAAAGTATAATTCAACTATTAATAAACTTTGCATTAAAAAAGAAAGTAAATTTGGTTATCCTCCCTCTATAACCATTTCTCGATACACGAATAATACTTACGTTGAGAAAACTTATAATTTACTTTATCTTAAGTCTTTCAATTCTTTTTATAAGGAAATGCAAAAAAATGGTATCGATCGTTTAGAAAACACATATTTAAAATTCAACATATATAATTCTTTTTATTTCAACTACAATCAGAACGATAACCCATTTAAAGTTTCATTAAAAAATTATAATTCGGGTATGCTACTTTTTTTAGAAGAATGTGCAATCTGTGGTTCCCAAGATAGAATTAACATGCATCATGTTCATCACATCCGAAAAATGGGAGAAAAAACCACAGGTTTCACCAAACTCTTATCTAAAGTAAATAGAAAAAAAATTATGGTTTGCCACCATTGTCATAATAAAATTCACAACGGAAAATATAATGGAATTAAATTATCGGATTTAGCTCACCCAGAAAACCTTAATTTCTAATATTTTCCTTTATGAACTTTACCTAATTCTTTTTTATTTACTTTAGTTACAACTTCTACTATTACATAAAACTAATAAAAAAAAAAAAAATCTTAATTTAAGATATAAATTTTAATTCTTACAATCCTATGAAAAATAGAAAAAAAGACCAAGACAAAAAAATTATCGATTCAATCGATAACAATAAAAATATTACTTCTTTTTCACCTATGACTTTACCTTCTTCTAATACTTCAGGTTTTGCAACACTCGATCAAATGCACGAGTCAGCCATGAGAGACATAAACAAAGTCTCCGATACTTCTAACTCGAGTGTTTACTCTGATTCGACCATGGTCGAATTTGTAAACGATGTAGCCAAACAGGCTAACTGTACGATCGAACAAGCTTACAAAGGATCGGCTGTAATCCTTAATCAGGGTGGTACTTCGCCTCGTGCTCAAAAGTCTATTTTTACGAAAATAGGTCCTGCTCGTATTACATTGGACATGGTCATAAAAAGCATAAAGAAAGTAGAAGGTAACAGTGCCACAACTCGTAAGCTTGCTAGAACCTTTGGTACACGGATCTTTACTGTTTGTCAAAATTTAGGTATCAAAGGTAATCTTGCAAACAAATTACTAAAATATGACTCTACTTTATCTGTGGCAGAATTAACCTGGGCAGCTGATTTTCAAGTCACTAACCCGGATTGCCCTGAAAAAGTAAAATCTTTACTTACTCGTTATTACGAGGAAAATGTAAAGAAATCAAAAAATTAAATAATATTTTTCATTAGTATCTAAGACTCAACTTTATACTATATACTTTTAAACAAAAACATAATTTTAATAACTTTATTATTTTATTATATTATTGCAATACATGAATTGTTTTAATCATTTATAACTTACGATGTAAGACTTGTCTGTATATGGATCGCCGTATGATGCGTAAGTATCACGTACGGTCTGAGAACGAGCAGTTCTTATATATAAAAGGGGCTGCTTAGTTTCATATTTCGAACAATGGGTAAAAGATCCATTAAATACTCGTCCGATAGCCCATGCAATTTGGGATCCACAATTTGGTAAATCTGCGGTTTCAGCTTATACTTACGCAAATAGTCCAGGACCTGTTAACATCTCTACAAGTGGACTTTATCAGTGGTGGTACACTATTGGTTTACGAAGTAATCAAGACTTATTCCAAAGTTCTATTTTTTTAATCATTTTATCTGCAGTCTTTCTTTTTGCAGGATGGTTACATTTAAAACCAAATTTTTCACCTGCTTTATCATGGTTTAAAAATGCAGAAAGTAGACTTGTTCATCATTTAGCTGGATTATTTGGAGTCTCTTCTTTAGCTTGGACAGGTCATCTAATTCATGTAGCTATTCCTGAATCAAGAGGAATTCATGTAAGATTTTCTAATTTATTAACTATTTTACCACATCCTCAAGGGTTGATACCGCTTCTATCTGGTAATTGGTCCGCTTATGCAGGAAATGCAGAAAGTACAGATTCAATTTTAACTTTTATTGGAGGTTTAAACCCTGAAACTCAAAGCTTATATTTAACTGATATTGCACATCATCATTTAGCTATTGCAGTACTATTTATTTTAGCAGGACACCAATATCGTACAAACTTTGGAATTGGTCATTCGATTAAAGAAATACTCGATAATCATACTAGCCCTTTGATTGGTGATGGACATAAAGGACTATACGATACTATTAATAATAGTTTACATTTTCAACTTGCTTTAGCTTTAGCCGCAGTTGGTACTATTACTTCACTGGTAGCGCAACATCAATATGCTATGCCACCTTATGCTTATATTGCACAAGATTATGTTACTCAAAGTGCATTGTATACGCATCATCAGTATATCGCGGGCTTCATATTATGTGGCGCCTTTGCCCACGGAGCCATTTTCTTAGTTCGTGATTATGTTCCTGAACAAAATAAAAATAATGTTTTAGCTAGACTTTTAGAACATAAAGAAGCTATTATTTCTCATTTATCTTGGGCTTCTTTATTTTTAGGGTTTCATACTCTTGGAATTTATGTGCATAATGATGTAATGCAGGCTTTTGGAACTCCTGAAAAACAAATTTTAATAGAACCAATTTTCGCTCAATGGATTCAAGCAGCACATGGAAAAACACTTTATGACTTTAATCTATTATTATCGGAATCTTCTAGTAATGCTTATGCAGCAAGTCAAGGTTTTTGGTTATCTGGATGGTTAAATTCAATTAATAATATTTTTTTAACTATTGGACCCGGTGACTTCCTGATTCATCACGCTATTGCACTTGGTCTGCATGTAACAACTTTAATTTTAGTTAAAGGTGCACTAGATGCTCGTGGATCTAAATTAATGCCTGATAAACGCGATTTTGGATTTAGTTTTCCTTGTGATGGACCAGGTCGAGGAGGAACTTGTGATATTTCAGCTTGGGATGCTTTTTATCTAGCTGTATTTTGGATGTTAAATACAATTGGATGGGTAACTTTCTATTTTCACTGGAAACATTTAGGAATTTGGAGTGGTAACACAACCCAATTTTCGGAATCTTCTACTTACATTATGGGATGGTTACGCGATTACCTTTGGTTAGGTTCGAGTCAATTAATTAACGGATACAATCCATTTGGTATGAATTCATTATCTGTTTATTCATGGATCTTTTTATTTGGACATTTAGTCTGGGCAGTTGGATTTATGTTCTTAATTTCATGGCGTGGTTACTGGCAAGAGCTTATTGAAACAGTTGTCTGGGCGCACGAAAACACTCCAATTGCCAACCGAATTGTTTGGAAAGATAAACCAGTTGCTTTGTCAATTGTGCAGGCGCGACTAGTTGGGCTAGCTCACTTTTCAGTTGGTTATGTCTTTACCTATGGGGCATTTTTAATTGCTTCAACAATTGGGAGATTCAGTTAAACTTTTTTAATTTTTTTATTCGATAATGTTAATATTTAAAGAACCCTTATAAAATTTTTAATTTAATAAAATTTGATCTTGTTTTAGTCTTTCTCTGGAATTATCTTATCCGGAACGGAGCAGGTAATTATGGTAAACCCGTCATTACTACCTAACCGGTATTTCTTTTTTCTGCCCTATATAGACCTTTAGCGGGGCTCTAAAAGGCCCCGCGACTCTCTTTTCCATGACTTCTAGGGTTATCTAAAAGTCATGGAAAAGCCCCGCGACTCTCTTTTCCATGACTTCTAGGGTTATCTCGAAGTCATAGAAAAGAGATAGCCTATATATGACAGAAAAAAGGAATACCAGTTGGATATTTACGATAGATTTATCACTACTATTTGATTCATTCCGTATCAAATATTTCAGTTAATATAAAAAAAAATAAATCTAAATCGCATTTGACATATTTAAATATTTCAGTTATACTAAAAAAAAATATATAATTGTAGTAGAATTTGAAATATTTAAATTTTTTAGCTATACTAAAAAAAAAATATATAATTGTCGAATTTGAAATATTTAAATATTTCAGTTATACTAAAAAAAAAAATATATAATTGCATTTGACATTTGAATATTTATTTAGACATTATATCATATTATTAAAAATTTATGGCAACAAAGTAGGTCTATCTGTTTCACTACTACAACTACTAATATTGACGGGGTTGTGAACTAGTCTGTATTTCTCAACAATAAACTAATACTAAACGGGTTATATTATGGTGATAAATTCGTTTTTCCTTGTTCCGTCTTATAGATAGAACAGGCAATTTTTTTCAGGTATATATAGGCCAAAGTCCTATCATATAGCATGAAACAATAAATAATACTTATTATTTCATGTTCTCGCGACGAAATAAAAATATTATTTTTATTTATTAGCCTTCGCGTCCAAAATAATAAATATTATTATTTTGATGCTCTTGCGACGCGCCTGCTTTCAATATCTCTTTGATATATTGAAAGCGGGTGCTAGCCATATATTGGTCAAAGGCCAATATATCGAATTTTTCTTTAGATATCTCCCCACCGGGGAGAAAAGAATAAGGCTTTCGCGTCGTGCCTGCTTTTCAATTTCGCTTAAAAACCGAAAAAATAGCTTTTTGCCCCATCAGTCAACAACCATCTTTCCAGAATTTTTATTTATTTCCTATTGATGCTGTCTTTCTTTGATTTTGTTTTTACATGCTTTATTTTGTTATTTTGTTTTTTATGTAATAAAAAAAAAATTTAATATCTAGCTCTACTTTTTAAAAAAGTTTGAGACTTTTATTTTTTTTTTTTATACATATAATAAATTTTTATTATAAGTATGTAAAATTTTTGTATTATTTTTTTATGTTACACATTTATAATAAAAATTTATTATAGGTATATAACATAGTTATATTTTTTTTACATACTTGTAATTAACTTATAAATTTTATCTTTGTTTTATGCCTAAAACAGTAAATCCTGCTTATCTTTTATTTTATTCGTTGGAATCTTTACTAGGTATTACTTTAAAAATAATACATATTGTAGCCGCTAATATTTGTTTTGCTCTATTTTTAAATGACCCAATTAACAAAGATTTAATAGGGGCTTTTGAAATTAATATGCCTCTTTTAAAAAAGTATACTTCTAATCGAACAAAAAACGTTAAAAGTATTGAACAAGCAAATACACAGAAACGTTTTATTTTACTAAAAAGTGAAAATATTCTTGTATCCGATTTTATAAATCGGGTTAAATCCTTTTTTCAAAAGGATTTAGAAAAGTTTCAAAGTATTTTTATGATTTGTTCTGACACAAATAAAGTTCCTTTTTTTAACACGTTACAGAATGTTCTTTGATTTCATGATCTTACTATGCTTGATATGTTTAATATAGGTCATAATAAGGCTTTGAATCTTTTTCTTTTTCTTGAGGGTGCAACTCGTAATATTGTATATTATAAAGTTTATGAAAAAGGCGGTCAAGATATAACTTCTGATGATCTTTTAAGTGCTTTTGATGAAGCTATAAAAGATGGTCCTCGCCCAACTATTCTTCATTCTTTTTCAGATATGAAGAACAGATATGCATATATTTTAGAGAACCTTAAAACTCGTCATGTTTCTTTTAGTTATAATCGTAATATTTATAGACAGCGATACCCTAAATATGGCAATCAAGCTATTGAACGTTTTAATCTTACTTTGAAAAATCTTATTAATAATAAATTGGAAAGTGATCCGTCTTCAAAGCCAAAGACTTTCGTAGAACTGCAATTATTTATTGATGATATTATCAAACAATATCATAAAAAGCCTCATTCAAGTTTGTCTTCTAAGGATAGCGATAATTGTTTTCCTAAAATGGCTTTTGTATCTCATGCTCATGCTTCGAAACTTTATGACATTAATCAATTTATTTCTCCTGAAATTTTGCCCGATAATATTTATGTTATTTCTAATCTTGATCTTAAAAATTCTGCAGATCAAGATGTTTATGCAAATTATTTGTATCAACAGTTGTTTAATACTTTTAATAATGTGTTTGAACTTACAGATAAGCAATATAATGAAATTTTTAATAAACATACATTGTTTTATGCATATGCTGTTAGTCAAGGAAAACATAATAGTGTACGTCCTTTTTTTACCTCCACGCTTTGCATTAAAAAGGAAAAACAGGGCAGTAGTGATGATTTTTCGCATTTGATAAAAGGTCCGGGTCGTAGTAATGAGGTTTTGGATGATTACAAAAATATGCTTTATGCTAAAGACGATTTGTTGTTTTTTTTTTTTCTTGGTATGCAACTTGTTGGACAAGTTATTAAAAACATTCAAAGTTCTCAAATAGCTGCTTTTAACAAACAATCGGAAAAAATGAAAACTATGAACCAAGATCTTCTTGATCAAATTTCGGAAATGCAAGAAAAGCTTAATTTTTTTCATTCTATCGAGTTTAAGAAACAAGAACAAGAATTTCGACAAAAACGTAAAATGCAAGTTAAGCAAAAACCCCGGGATCCTATTAATGTTACTGAATTTCATGAAGCTTTAAAGATTTGCAACGGAAAAATTATTTCGACACGTTCTGAACATCGTGCATTTATTGCTGCTCGTAATCGCATTAGTTTATTTATTCTTTTTTTTTCTGGAATACGTATTGGCTCTATTAAAGAACTTACGTTTAATGACTTAGAGCTTATTTTTTTTGATTTGAAATCGAATGGTGTTTCTCTTAGAAATTTTAAAAAGCCTTCTCATTCGTCACAACTTTTTTTAGTTTCAAAAAAAGTTAGTGAAGATTATATTTTTGGATCTTTTAATATTATAAATGACGTTAAGCGTGTTTTTGAATTCCGTGATAAATGAGCTAATAATAATTCTTATAACGAAGAGCAAAAGAGCAAAATGTTTTTTTTTTCTAATTCGTATTCTTTTTCTGTGTGTACCCGGGAGCATATTACGAATACTATTAATATTATTCTTAAGCAGGCTGGTGATAATGTAAAATACAATTCTAATTCCAACCAGCCAAAAAAACTGTTAACTTCTCATAGCTTTCGTATTAGTATAGTTACGAGGATTTTGCAAAAAACAAAGAGCTTGCGGACTGCCCAGCTTTTTGTCAATCATACTAATGTTTTTTCTACAGTTTTTTATGACAAGTCGATTCTTAGTACTAAATATCGAAAAGCAATTACTGACTATCTTATTCGTGATAATATGAAGGAAGACCATCAATTTGAGGAATCGCTAAATATTGCTTCTCGGCTTTTGGATGATCCAACATCGCTGGATCATGAATTTTCACATTTTTCTTTTGGTAAAACTATTACTCAAGATCTTCGTAGTATTCCTTCTCCGGAGCACCGAAAAAAAATTAAAAGAACAATAAAACATCAGAATTCTGATTTTAGTGGTTCCGAGTCTTCTTCTAAACCAAAAGCAAAAGGAAGACCTAAATCTAAATCTACTGAAAAAAAAACTAAATAAAAAGTATTTTTTTTTTAGATCAAAAATATACTCATAGTATTACATGTTTTCTTTATCTTAATAAAGTTTCTATAATGTGAGTTTAAATTGATAAAAGCTATTTATCCTTTATTTATCTTGTTTTTATAAAATTTATACGATTATACCCTCAGACCAAAGCGGGTACGACCCGAAAGCCTTTTTCTTTGGTCTTTTTTTATAGCTTTTGAGGTATCCAAAAAACGACGACGCAAGCCTTATCCTTTGGTTATACCCTCGAGTATAACCAAATGCCTTTTCCTTTGGTTATACCTTCGAGTATAACCAAAGGAAAAGGCAATATATAGAGCTTTGACCTTTTTTTTTTCTTCCCATTGGGGAGAGAGCAAAAAGAAAATAAATGCAATATATTGCTGTCGCATCGTGCCTGCTTTTGATATATTAAAGATATATCGAAAGCGGGCACAACGCGAATAAAAAAAATAATCAAAACATTTATTTTTATTATTATTTTAAAATAATACAGCAGTTTTATGTTTTTACTTTTTCTGTTTAAATAATGGAATAAGTAAAGATAAAAATACACATATCAAATAATAAAATTTTTTTTATAAATCATATGTCATCTTTTAACGAAGAACTTTTGAAAAAAAGTACCCAAAACCGTGAAATTTCACAAGACAATCATCCAAAACAGGATAATCAGAATGTAAATGAAAATTTACAAAAACCTCTTTTAAAAAAGGATGATAATCATAATAAAATTTCACAAAACAATCATCCAAAAAAGGATAATCATAATGAAATTTCACAAGACAATTATCCAAAAAAGGATAATCATAATGAAATTTCACAAGACAATCATCCAAAAAAGGATAATCAGAATGTAAATGAAAATTTACAAAAACCTCTTTTAAAAAAGGATGATAATCATAATGAAATTTCACAAGACAATCATCCAAAAAAGGATAATCAGAATGTAAATGAAAATTTACAAGAAACTCCTTTAAAAAAGGATGATAATCATAAGAAAATTTCAGAAGATAATCTAATAAAAGATAAAAATGAAACCCGTTCGCCGGCTGCCTTGCCTGAAAAACCTACTGAAAATGAAAATGAAAAAGTAAAAGAATATCAGTCTTATAGTGTAGAGGATGATGAAAATGAAAAAGTAAAAGAATATCAGTCTTATAGTGTAGAGGATAGTAAAAAACAGGAAAGTAAACTTTTATATGATTACGAGTACAATGGAAGAAAAAAAAGTAAAGTGACTCGCAGATTATTATATTCGATAATATTTTATTATTACCATCCAGATGCTCCTCATAAGCTATGCGCTATAGATATAGAAGGAAAAGCTTGTAAAAATGCAGCTGAACTTGTAACCGTATTGGTAAAACATGCAAACTTAAAAATTAAGTCACGCGAACAATTTATAGCTGCATGTAAAGCTATGCAGAATTATCTCATTGGCAATGAAGGCCAAACCCAGCTTAAATTTTATATCGATAGATGGAATTTTTGAAGTCCAGAAATAACTGAAGACCGAAATAAAGAAAATATTCCAACAATGTCAAAAGTTGTTAAAAACCTTTCGTTCAGAAGATTGATAAAAGGTGGTAAGGTAGTTCACAACCCAGACCATCCGGAAATAGAACCTATTTATCTATGTAAAGGTAAATTTAGCAATTTGACCGAAGTGTCTAACTGTGTGTTGCTTTCTTTACTTGAATCACCTAATCTTAGCGCTTCAGACAAGGAAAAGTTGACTTTTATTAAAAAGAAGAATAAAAATGGTAATAATATTTATGACCGGAAAATAATTCGCAATTTTGCGAAACAATTTGCAACTATGATTAAATCTCCGACGGTAGGTCTTTCCGCCGCTATAAATAATTGTAAAAACCGTATAGATCCCAATAAAACTAAAACCAAAAACTGTTTCGGTTTTAAGATTTCAACTATTGAAAACTTTGAACGTTTTGGTTATGGTAAAAATCCAACAAGTCTTAGGAAGTTTTCGAACTTTTCAAGTCCTTTTCAGATCTCTTTAGGCGGGGAAAATATTTCTAGTAGACCAAGGTCCATACAAAAAATCAAAAATCGTCCAAAGACGACAAAGAGTATTCAGACTAGTTCGAGGACTCCTATTGATCCGAGTTCTTTGAAGGATTTTAATCCTTCTAAAGAAAGGCCAAAGACTACAAAAAGTATTCAGACTAGTTCGAGGACTCCTATTGATCCGAGTTCTTTGAAGGATTCTAAAGAAGGGCCAAAGACTACAAAGAGTATTCAAACTAGTTCGAGGACTCCTATTGATCCGAGTTCTTTGAAGGATTCTAAAAAAGGGCCAAAGACTACAAAGAGTATTCAGACTAGTTCGAGGAGTCCTACTGATTCTAGTTCTTTGAAGGATTTTAATCCTTCTAATGGTAAAAAAAAAGCAAAGGTTGTTAATAATTCAAAAACTTTGAAAAAAGAAGAATCGAATTCTACTGATTTGAGTAAAATTAATAAACAAGCTGAAACTTTTTTAAAGAAAAATTCCGATAAAGACAAAAAGTAGTCCAAAGACGAAAACGAATTATCCTAGTAGTAGTTCAAGGACTACTAATGCTTTTAGTTTTTTTAAGCATACGAAGATTAAAACAAGTTCTTCGAAGAATTCTAATTCTTCGAGTTCTTCTAATCCTTGTAGTGAATCTCTTTCTAAAAATCCTGTTCATGATACTAAGCCGGATAATGATTTATCAAGCAAATGTATGACAAAATAATAAAATTTGTAAATATTGACGTTTCACTTTTTTTTTAAACGAAGAGACCGAATCTTGCGAGGGGACCATGTACAATTGTTCATTTTGAGGTATTTTTGAAGCCATATATAGCCATATATAAGCCTTTAGCGGGGCTCCTAAAAGCCCCGCGACCCTCTGTTGCATGACTTCTAGGATTAACTAGAAGTCATGCAACAGAGATAGCCTATATATTGCATTTTCCTTTTGCTCTCTCCCCGCTGGGAAGAAAAGAAAAAGGCTTTCGCGTCGTGCCCGCATTTGATCTATCAAATATAGATCAAATGCGGGCACGGGGCCAAAGGCCTATATATCGCGTTTTCCTTTTGCTCTTTCCCCCGCGGGAAGAAAGGAAAAAGGCTTTCGCGTCGTGCCCGCTTTCCATATATCTTTAATATATCGAAAGAGGGCGCCAAAGCCATATATACCCATATATAGACCTTTGGCCCCGTGCCCGCATTTGATCTATATTTGATAGATCAAATGCGGGCACGACGCGAAAGCTATATATTGCATTTTCCTTTTGCTCTCTCCCCCGCGGGAAGAAAAAAAAAAGGTTTTCGCGTCGTGCCCGCTTTCCATATATCTTTAATATATGGAAAGCGGGCACCAAAGACATATATAGTCTTTTAGCGGGGCTCCTAAAAGCCCCGCGATCCTCTTTTCCATGACTTCTAGTTAATCCTAGAAGTCATGGAAAAGAGATAGCCTATATATTGCATTTTTCTTTGGCTCTCTCCCCTGCGGGAAAAAAAGAAAAAGGCTTTTGCGTCCAAAATAATAAATATTATTATTTTGATGCTCTCGCGACGCGCCTGCTTTCAATATCTCTTTGATATATTGAAAGCGGGCGCTAGCCAAATATAGGCCAAAGGCCTATATTTGGCTTCAAAACGGAACAACGAGAGCCCATAATATAGAAATAAAAAACGTTATATTTGTTATAGCTTCTTTTTCTGGTTTAATTTATTATTATATTTTTTGTTATTTATATAGTTTGGTATATCAAATAACGAATTCTCGCCGTTTTTTTTCTATAACTTATATAATACTATTGTTTTTTCATTTAAGAAAAATGATAGACCCAACAAAATAATTTTGTTGAGTTATTTATAAAAAAAACACATTTTTTTTATAAATAAACACATTTTTTAAATATTTTTATTTTTTTACTTTTTCCGTTTAAATGGTAGAATAAGTAAAGATAAAAATACACATATAAAATAATAAAACTTTTTTTCTAAATCATATGTCATCTTTTAACAAAAAAAAAAAAAAAAATCTTTCTTTGCAAACTAACCACAACCGTGAAATTTCACAAGACAATCATCCAAAAAAGGATAATCATAATGAAATTTCAAAGGGAAATGAAAATTTACAAGAAACTCTTTCCAAAAAAGATAATCATAATAAAATTTCACAAGACAATCTAATAAAAGATAAAAATGAAAAAAGTCGTCAAATAATTTCTAACGAGATTGTCCCTGATCAAACTAAAAAACGACGAGGTCGTAAACCAAAAATTAGCACGATTGTTCCTTCTTCAGATGAAAAGCAAAAAAGCCATAAAGCAATCTCTGACCAAATTGTCCCTGATCAAACTAAAAAACGACGAGATCGCAAACCGAAAATTAGCCATAGTATTCCGGATCCAGATAAAAATGAAACACGCTCGCCGGCTGCCTCACCTGAAAAACCTACTGAATATGAAAAAGATGTGTGAAAACATTATTCTTATAGTGTAGAGGAAAGTAAAAAAGTGGAAAATAAATCTTTATATGATTACCCCGACCCTAAGAAATCAAAATCAAAAAAATTACTGGATGGCATATTATCTAATGCGATAGTATTTTATTTCATAAATCTAGTTAATTTTAATGTTAAAATATCTATAGAGATAGAAGGAAAATCTTGTAAAAATATAGCTGAACTTGTAACCGTATTGGTAAAATATAAAAGATTTAAGGCTAAATCACGCGAACAATTTGAGGATTTATGTATAAGTATGTATAATTATCTCACTGGCGAACAAAAAAACCAGATTAATTTTAATATCTATAGATGGCATTTTTACAGCTCAGCAGAGTTTACTGCAGACCGAAATAAAAAAAAGGTTTCAGTAATATCAAAAGCTTTAAACAAAAATGGTCTTTTAAGAAAATTAATGAAAGGTGGTTGGGTATTTCACAATACCGAACATCCGGAGATAACACCTATTTATGTATCTAAAGGTCAATTTGGCCATGTTGTCGAAATTGCTATTGCTATGATGCGTTCTTTACTTGAATCACCCAATCTTACAGCTTCAGACAAGAAAAACCTCACTTTTATAATACAGGATGAAAAAAGTTTGAAGACTGATGACTGGAAAAAAATTCGCAATTTTGCGAAACGAATTGTAACTCTGATTCGCTCTAAGAAGGTAGGTTTTTCCGCCGCTAAATATAATTGTAAAAACCGTATAGATCCAAATATAATCAAAAACAAAAACTGTTTCGGTTTTAAGATTTCAACTATTGAAAACTTTGTACGTTTTGGTTATGATAAAAATCCAAGTCTTAAGAAGTATTCGAACTTTTCAAGTCCTTTTCAGGATTCTTTAGGCGGGGAAAATATTTCTAGTCGTAAACAAATGTTGATAAAAATCAAAGATCTTCCAAAGAATACAAAGAGTTTTTAGATTAGTTCGAGGACTCCTATTGATTCTAGTTCTTTGAAGGATTCTTCTCTTCCTTCTAATGTTACCAAACACGGAATGCTTATTTATAATTGAAAAGCTATGCAAGAAAAAAAATTGAAATCTGGTCGTCTGTATAAAATGTTTAAAAAATGGAAGCTTATTTAAAGAAAAATTTCGTCGTTTTTTGAAAAATGGTCTCCTTGCAATCTCCGGTTTCGTTGCATCTCCGGTCTCTTTGCATCTCCGGTCTCTTTGCATGGTCTCTTTGCATGGTCTCTTTGCTTGCAAAGAGACCGGACATGCAAAGAGACCGGAGATGCAAAGAGACCGGAGATTGCAAGGAGACCACTCTCCACTGCCCCGCTTTGCAGTTTTAATGCAAAGCGTGGAGGGAAAAAAAAGACAAGAGGAAAAGGCTTGCGTTGTCTTTTAAGAATTTTTTTTACTTGAAAATAATATTTATTATTTTGCAACGCGAAAGGTCGCGAATAATTTATTATCCATTATTTTAAATCCATTATTTTAAATCCATTATTTGAGAAAAAGTTGCAGAGTTTTTCTAAACTCCGCTATCTTCTTTCATTTATATTTAATACATGGAAAAAAAGTTGCGGATAAATAATCCGCTGGTTCACTTCCATAAAATAAAATTTATGGAAGCGAATGACACAGAATGCTATCTCTCTTTGATAACATCTAGGGTTAACTAGATGTCATCAAAGAGAGGGTTTCGGAGCTTTTTGGAGCCCCGCTATCTCTTTCCATGTATTTTTAATACATGGATATATATATATTTAAAATACATGGAAGAAAAAACGCGGATTATCATCCGCTAAAAAAACTTTAAATAAATATAATCAATAAAACGTTATTCGGGTTAAATGATAAAATTTTAGCTTTAAAAGCTCTCGTAAAGTTTTTTTTATTGTTTTATTCATTTTTTAAATGCATATTTTATTTTATTTCCACCTTTTTTTTGTCTATCTTGTTTTTACGAAAAATTATTTAATTCTTTTTATTTTCTTCCTACTGGGGAGAAAGCAAAAGGAAAATGCAATATATAGCTTTTGGGCCCGCATTCGATATATTTTAAATATATCGAATGCGGGCACGACACGAAAGCTAAAATTTTTTGGTCTCCCTAAGCAAGTCAACTAGGTACCCTCACATGATCTCCTCGCAAATGAAAAAATCGGACCTATACGGCTCCTCCGTAAACGGGGGGCCATGCAGAGAAAGACTAAATAGAACTAAAAATAGTTAGACAGAAGGTAGTGGAAAAAAAATTATATATAGTGTAAAGATTTTTTATAAAAAATACTATTTGTAAGCAACCATGCTTTGACTCTTTATTCAAATTGAATTTGACAAAAATACTAAATCCCGTCTTTTTTTCTTAGGAGGAAGTAATCTTTCAAATAATTTCCGCCAAGAAAAATGCAATTTTTTTTATTGATTTTTAACCAATAAAAAGAAAATCGCAGATAATATATGATCGATCTGCTTGGAAAGAAGTTACTTTTGAAGTAATTTACCTCCAAGCAGAATGATATTTTTTTAAATATATTTTAAATATATAAAAAGAGAGTCGCAGATAATAAATTATTTGCAGGTTCGCTTCTCCCCATGAAGCAAACGATGCAGAATCCTAAATTGAAATTTTGACCATAATCAAAACGGGAATATGCCATCTCTCACTGTTCTAATTGAAATACCCAACTGGAAAAGAAAACGCAATATATAGGTCTTTGGCTTATATATGGCTGGAGAGAGTCGCAAAAGCGAAAAAAAAATTATAGTTTTTTCTTATGACTATTGGTATTCCACACGAAACAAAAAGCATATGGAATCTAGTTGAAGAATCCAAAGTTGAAGCTCGCTTTGACTTATGGGCTAAACCTGGTCATTTTTCTCGTGCTTTAGCTAAAGGACCAAATACAACTGCATTTATTTGGAACTTACATGCAGATGCTCACGATTTTGATAGCCACACTAATAATAATGAAGATATTGTTCGTAAAATTTTTAGTGCTCATTTTGGACAACTTGGAATTATTCTTATTTGGTTAAGTGGTATGTATTTTCATGGTGCTCGTTTTTCAAACTATGAAAATTGGTTAAAAGATCCAATTCATATCAAACCAAGTGCACAAGTTGTTTGGCCTATTGTTGGACAAGAAATAATGAATGGTGATGTAGGAGGTGGATTTCAAGGAATTGTGCGGATATGTAAGTTATATTATTAATGTAAAAAAAGATTGGAAAAGATCAAAAAGTCTGCACCTTACTTTATATAACAAGAAAAATAAACTAAAATAAAAATAAATAAAAAGAAAAAAAGAAACATGAAAATGTAAGAGAACAATAGCATGGTGTAATAAAGCAGAATTGTAGCCTTTCCTTGCATGGCTTTTCTCCGTTTTTGGGACGGCCGTGCGGTAAATTTGCATTTCATACGGAACGAATGCGAATGAAATGAAATGCGGAACAGTTTCTTTATAATAAATTACTGCGAGACAATGCCACAAATAGGAAATAGTTTTTTCTTTTGTTTATCGTCGTGTTTATTCACAAAATAAATACGATATATTGTTGAAAAAAAATGGTTTTATCTAATTTTTTGAATTTACCATACTCTCGTTATTATTTTTTTTTTCGACCCCTTTATCTAGAGATAAAAAAGAATGGTAACCGAAATTAATTTTTAATAATTAATTTTTTCCTCCATGGCCCATCCGAAAACGGGGGAGGCCATGCAGTAAATTCGCATTTTATACAAATAAAAGTCGAAACGGTTAATAAAAAACGAAACGTAAAATTTATAAAAAAAAATTAGTAATCATGCCTTTATTCTAAATTTAATGAATTCCTGAGTTTAGCTTTTCTAATTAAAGGCTATAATAATTCTATAGATAATTAAATATTATAGAAAATAATAAAGAAAAATATTTTCCTAGAGGAAAACATATGAAAACTGAACATACCAGATTGACTAATGCAATATTGATACAAAATAAACAAATGGTTTTTTAAGAATTTTTTTTGGATTCTCTTTTTAAAAAAGGGAATCCAAAAAAAAGACTCGCTTGCTTCGTCGTTTTGGATTCCCTTTTTAAAAAAGGGAATCCAAAAAAAAGACTCGCTTGCTTCGTCGTTTTTTGGAGAGCGGTCTCCTTGCATGGTCTCTTTGCATGGTCTCTTTGCATGGTCTCTTTGCAAGCAAAGAGACCGGAGATGCAAAGAGACCATGCAAAGAGACCGGAGATGCAACGAGACCGGATATTGCAAGGAGACCACTCTCCAAAAAAAAGACCGTATAAAAAAATAAGCTGTTTATATTGAGAATTCTTAATTTTTTTTATTGAAAAACTTTCGATATAAATATAAAAGCTTATTTGTTTGTATCAAAAAAGCTAGAAGCTTTAAGCTTCCCATTTGGTCAAAAGAAAATCGTAAAATTTTGGTTTTTTTTTTTAGACTGGTATTGGACCCATATATAGTCTTTTGGCCTTTTTTTTTCTTCCCACTGGGAAAAAAAAAACCCTTTTTTAAAAAAAACTACCGAAAGTCTGAAAGAAAAAAAAACGTTAATACATATAAAAATAAAAAACATAAAAATAATAAAAGCGATTTAGTTGACTACAAGAATAATTCAATTTATTTTTAGCAATGGTTATAAAATTGTAAATTGCAATAATAAACGAAAAAGAATTATCAATTTTGATATAGGTAATTAATAATTTAAAATGAGGTTCTTCTTGGTCGCTCCAATTTCTTTTCCTTTTCGATTTAAAAAAAGATGTAACCATGAAAACTTTTTTTACGGTCTTTTTTTTATATTCAAAAACACGATGCCACAAGCAAGTCTTTTAAGAATTTTTTTACCTCCACGCTTTGTATGGTCTCCTCCTTCGCGAGGGGACCATGCAAAACGGGACAGTGGATCTCAAAAAAAGACTCGCTTGCGTCATTTTTTTTTTCCCTCCACGCTTTGCATTTTTAATGCAAAGCGGAGCAGTGGATAGCGGTCCATTTTATCTCTGACATTTTGACCCCTATGAAAGAGCCGAAGAGGAAAGGAAAAATAGAACAGACCAAATAATTATGATAAACCCGACACCCTTTATAAATAATTTAAATTCTTTTTAAAATCTATTCTAAAAAAAACACGGCTCGGTCCCCTTGCATGAGAGAAAACCATGTGCAAAAATAGTATAATGTTGTGTTCAACAATAAATATAAACGAGGGTTTACTTTCTATTTGATTCACGAAGATTTTAGATCTTTAAAAACTATCAAACTTTCACCCGTTCCTAATTTTCTAACTCCACGCTCTGCAAAAAACATATCGCATAGAGAGTTTTTAGCTCTTTTATATGCTATATATTTTTGGCGGTCTTTTTTACCTCCACGCTTTGCATGGTTCCCTCGATCGCGAAAGGACCATGCAAAACGGGGCAGTGGATAGCTCAAAAGCTATAAAAAAAACGACGATGTAAGCTGATTATACCCTCGTACCAAAAGAAAACGCAATATATAGCTTTTGGCCTTGTGCTTGCATTTGATCTATCAAAGATAGATCAAATGCAAGCATAAATATATATGGCTAGAGCAGGGTACTAAAAAAAAATAGCGGAACGGTAAATTACAAACAAGGAAATTTTGAAACTAAATAAAATGCCAACAAGTAAAACGCAATAAAACGAAAATAAAAAAAATTTAAATACAAATAATATGACTGAAAATACAAATCAATTTAATTCCATTTTTCAGAAAGCCTTACAAATAAAAGCATCCGATTCTTCTGCTGCAAATAAAACTTCTAATAAAGAATTAAATACTATCTTAGAAGAGATTGCTTTTGATCATAAAACGAATAAAGAAGAAGCTTTAGCAGCTTTAGCTTTATTAGCACAAATAGGAGCGACTTCTTCTAGAACCCAAGGAAGAGTCCAAGTTACTATAAATAATACACCTTATTATGTAGAAGCAATAAAAAAAATTATAAAAAAAGTGACTGGGAAATCTTTTCGAAGAATAGCTAAAACGTTTGCAACAGAATTTAAAAATATCTCTGAAAATAATGATTATAAAGGTAATTTATTTAACAAAATCAAATTACATTATCCAGATTTTGAAATATCTGAACAAGATAAATATTGGATTTCAGATTTTCAATCTGAAAACGAAAACTGTCCTTTTAGAATTCGCGAAATTCTTAATCGTTACTATAATGATTATGTTAGTGTAACAATAAAAAAAAAAAGATAAATTTTAAAGAATTTATTCTAATATATACCTTTTTGTAATATATCTTTTACACATGGTCCCTTAGCAAAGTCCGGTTTTCTCGCAAAATTTGGTCTCCTCGCCTATGCGATCTCCTTGTATGGTCTCTTTGCATGCAAAGAGACCGGATATGCAACGAGACCGAAGATTGCAAGGAGACTATGCGAAGGAATCATGAGAAGGGACCATACGAAGAGGAGAGTTTGTGTAATTATAATATATTTATACCTATAAAAAATACAAAATTCCGCTCGCCGGCTGCCTCGCTTTAAAATTCCTTAATGTAAGGAGACCGTATCATTTTAGAGCATAACTAAAACGTAGTAGTCATCTAGAGCTGTATGATATGAAAATATCATGTACAGTTCGCGAACAAGAAATAAAAAAATTTTATTTCTTAGTTTCATCAAATTACTTCTGGATTATTTCAATTATGGCGTGGAAGTGGTATAACCTCTGAATTACAACTTTACAGTACTGCAATTGGAGGATTAATTCTAGCGAGTCTTTGCTTTATTGCAGGTTATATTCATTATCACAAATATGCACCAAAAATTGAATGGTTTTTAAGCCCAGAATGGATGCTGAACCATCAGTGCGGAACGTTTTAATTGGAAAAGTACTATAGAATATATAAAAAAGAGAATTTCTCGCTTTAAATAGAAGCGCAATTACTCCTTCAATTCATATCAGAAAAGTATGAGATATCCACCTTTAGGTGGAATCTTTTTAAATTCTCTTATGATAAGCTTTAAGGGTAGAGTAGTTCGCTTAAAATCGAAGCGCAAAGATTCCCTTTAGGTTAATTGGCGCCGAGCGCCTAAATGGTAAAAGACTAACATCTCCCAATTTAACTATTTATTCAATACTTGCCAATTAAGTTAAATTTTAATAATTAATAACTAGCTTGACATATAGATAATTAAAATGCTAATTCTAAATTAGCGGGGTTCCTCGGAACCCCGCGACTCTCCTTCCATATATTAAAAATACATGGAAGGAAATAGCATTTTGATGATTTCTATGGCTCACAATCAGTCAAAAGCATATCTCCCATTTTTACGGATTGGTATTTCGTAAGGGTGAAGCGGAGATAAAAAAGGGAGGAGTCTCATCAGGTAAGAAATGTGCGCCCCCTTGCCATAAATCGCCTATTTGGTATAGCTGCCAAGCGAACCTTTGTAATAAAACTCCTGTAATCAGCTGGTTGAGGGGACTAATCTTACCAAAATATACCCTCACAAACTAAATAGAGTTAGGACAGTGTTAGAAGCACAGATTATAAAATTATTTTGATGAATAGTTTTGATTGTGATCGTCTTAGGTGTAGAGAAGGGTACCAAATAGAATACAAATTATATTTAAAAATTTTTCAAACTTTGAACAATTGTAAATATAAAGTATTGGTGACTTTGTTTTGTTAGAAATTATAAAACAAATAATCGTTGCAAATGTCAAACTGGAACGTTCAGAAACTGTATAGTTTCTTAATGTTTTTATGAAATCAAATATATACTTCTATATTTCAAAATCATAGAAATAAATAAGCAATTTACCAGGTGTAAAACTATACAGGGTAGGATTCATCACCCGGCATCAAATTGATTTAGAATTAACTAACCTAAACATATACAATTTGGGCCTCACAATATATGAACCGAGTCGAACAAGCTCGGAGTATATTGGGATTTAAATAGGCATGATGACGGTAACAAATTCAAATAAATATTAAAACACTAAGTCTTAAAATAAACTATAGATTACATATCTAATGAAAGTCATACCCTTTATTTTAACGGCGGTAAAATTTCTTTTACCAATTCGGTCCCCTCTCATGCGAGGAGACCCTAAAATTATTTTGCAATTCCAATATATAGGTACAGGTACAAAATTTAATAAATCTGGGACTGGTAAAGTAATTATTTTAAAAGATTCAAAAGATATAGCAAAAACTAGAAAACAAGTAAAAAACGCCTTATATATCAATGTTGATTCCTTATACAATCAAATAAATACAGACGACGTAAAAAACATTAAGGATTCACTCTCCTCAATTACTATTACTCCTGAATCATATAATGGTTTCATTTCATCTTTTTACACTAATATTATTCCTATATTCGAAACTTTCATTAGTGAAAAAAAAAATGGGACCTACTATGGCTAAACTTCCTACTATCTATGTTTTAGGAATGTGAATTGAACTTCTCAATAACCCATATCTTTATAATATTGAAAATTCAACTGACCAATCCGAGGATAATAAAGAAGAACCAGTTAATGAATAAGTCTTCTAAAAATTAATCTTTAATTATAATTTATAATATGATAACAAATTCAAATAATAATGAAACCTGGTCTAATATAGATTGGATCGATTGCACTAAAAAGGTAACGAATATACAAGTTTTAATTTTTGAAGCTTCAAAATGTGATCATTTACATAAAATGCATGAATATCAAAATACTATCATAAATATCAGAAAAGCTAAACTATTATCTATTCGTAGAGTTACCCGGGAAAATACTGGGAAGCAAACCGCAGGAGTAGATAATATTAGCAAAATAAACGCCAAAGAGCGCATGGAGATGTTGGATAAAGTAAAGATTGATCGTAAAGCGTCCAATATTTGTAGACTTGGGATTAACAAACCAGGTACAAATGAAAAGAGACCGAACCTAAATTCGAAGAACATAGCTTTGAATTCCGTCCAGAACGTAATACCATGCCATGGATGCAGTCACAAGAGTATGAGCTTACTTAAATATATTTTGGATGCAGACATTCGGAAATGTTTTGATAAAATTTACCATGATGGATTGGTTAATAAAACCAATACATCATTTACTATAAGAAAACAAATCTATGCTTGGTTAAAGCCGGATATTCTTGATCCGGATATATAGCCTGACCTTATTCCAAACAAAAGAGGCACTTTGCAAGGAAGGGTTATATCTCTATTGCCATGATCAATTACATGCAGACGACTTTTTCGAAATAGATACTCTAAATCAATTAAAAGAACAGAAAAAGGAAAAGATATAGAAAATATCATAAATTAGAAGTCAAGGTTACTGAGGAGCCGTATGAAACGAGAGTTTCACGTACGGTTTTGAAGACGAGTACTCCTTGCGAAGGGAATGCTTAGTTTAACTTTATCAATTTTATTAGGTTTAGGAAGTTTAGCTTGGGCTGGACATCAAATTCACGTAGCATTACCAATTAATAAATTATTAGATGCTGGATTAAATCCAAAAGAAATTCCATTACCTCATGAATTTTTCAATCGTGATTTAATGGGTCAAGTCGTTCGTAGTTTTCAATCTGGTTTTGAACCACTTTATACTGGACGTTGGTATGAATACAGTGATTTTTTAACTTTTAAGGGAGGATTAAATCCAGTAAATGGAGGTCTTTGGTTATCCGACCAGGCACATCATCACCTAGCAATTGCAGTATTATTTCTTTTTGCAGGTCACCAATATCGTACTAATTTCCCTATTGGACACGATATGAGTGAAATCTTAGATTCGCATCGCGGACCTCTTACTGGTAGAGGTCACAAAGGTTTATATAATATTTTAACTCAACAATCATGGCAAGCACAATTAGCTATAAATTTAGCTATGTTAGGATCTTTATCAATTATTGTTGCACATCACCAATATTCAATGCCTCCTTATCCATATTTAGCTATTGATTATGCAACACAATTATCTTTATTTACTCATCATCTTTGGATTGGGGGATTTTGTATCGCAGGTGCTGGTGCTCATGCAGCTATCTTCTTAGTACGAGATTATCCTACCATTGCTTTTAAATATAAAAACAATGTGCTTGATCGTATTTTAAAACATCGTGATGCAATTATATCTCATTTAAATTGGGTTTGTAGTGCGGTTTGTTATAATCTGAATTATAAATAAAATAAGAGGGTTATGTATAAATAATTTTATAAATATTTATACAACTTTTTATCCTTTCGAATAAGTTATTAATGAATATTGATAAAAAGAAAATATTTTATTAAACTTTCTAACATGAAATTCATTTATAACGATTTTCGACGATTAGTGAGTCGAAAAGCATATCCCACATAAAAATAAATTGGTCGTTTATTTTATGAAGCTGGGATAAATGAAGATCCAGATTTAACATATATAAATCTGGATCTCTAGCAATAACTTTTGGAAACTTTTTTTTTTCTAACTAGTCATGTATAATGATAATGTGAACCTAAGTAATAAAACTCCTAAACCAATGAAGGGGGGTATAATTATATGTGTTTCCCCTGGGACGAAATAGCGTCACTTTCAATTATTTACTTTGTAGGTCCATATTGAAAAGGCAGTACAGAGTTTTTTCTTCACTATTTGGTAAATCTATGATTTAGTTGAAAGAGCGAGTAAATAGGATACATGACACGTTTCCAAATAAGGATAAAAGGAACAAAAAGAAACTAAGTTGATTCTTGAAATTTTACAAAAATGAGTCTATAAAACTTGTTTAAAAAAAATACCAAACAATTTTTAGAATGAAAATTAGTAAATTTAACAAGCAACCAACCAGGTGTATACAACTTAGGGTAGGATTCACCACCCGGGGATATTAACAACCCCCCTATAAATAAACTATAATAAAATTAGGAGTTCTATAGGGATAAATTAATAATAGGCATGGTGACTTATTATAAAAGAGAAAATTTAAACAATTAATGTATGATAATATCAACATTAAATTCGGTAAAAAGTTATATTCCTAAATTAATACGAAATTAGAATCAATTGTTAAAGGAAAGAAAATATTAGAAGCTGGTTCAGGAAAAGAAATAGAATTAAATGAATCTAAAGTTATTGCCAAAGAACGCAAAACGGTTAACGATTCCTTTTATACCGATGCCCAATATTCCAATTTGGATGACGATTTTTACGCAGTAAAATCATTGAACCAAGACATAGTAATTTCTCTTAAAGAGTTTGAAGAATTAATCTCCGAATTCAAATTGGAAATTTCTAAAACTTGTAAATCCTTGATCACTGAAAAAAAATGGCTTCTTCTTTAACTAAATACATTGCTATTACATTAGCTGGGCTTTTAATGAATATTCTAAATAAAAAGAACTAGATATGAAATATTTAACCTGGAATTCAATAAATTGGACACAAGTATCAATTAAAGTTATACTTTTACAAGCAAAAATTTTTGAAGCTTCAAAAATAAACAATCTCTATATGGTTCATGTATACTAAAATACTCTTATAAATATGTACGGAGCCAAATTATTATCTGTAAGAAAAGTCACACAGGATAAAAGAGGAAAAAGAACGGCTGGAGTAGATAATATTAAGATTCTCAATGCAAAAGACCGATTACAATTTGCCGAAAAATTGGTCGTTCTACCATGGATGCAGTAAATAGCGCATATCGATGCTTATGGAACAGAGAAAGATTTGTACTAAACGGTGACATTCGAAAATGCTTTGATAGAATAAGTCACAGCAAACTTATCAATAAAATAAAATCGACAAACGTTATAAAAACCCAAATCCATGCTTGGTTAAAAGCCGGGATTCTTGATTCCGAAAACAACACCAAAATTTATGAAAACGACTACCGGGAGATATCCTGTAAATTCATCATACACTTGGAAAAAATCATCCCAAAAGAGAATATGAAATATTTAAATGGCTCATACATGGACATTGTTATGACAAATTACATAAAGAATTTAAAGGGACCTCATTCCCATATTTGAAGCAATAATTTATAATAAGAGGAGCCGTATGAAGGGTGACTTTCACGTACGGTTCTGAAGAGCAGCTTTCTGGGTGACCAGTGAGTTGACTTTAACTATTTTTAGGATTCCATTCATTTGGTCTTTATATTCATAATGATACAATGAGTGCATTAGGACGTCCTCAAGATATGTTCTCTGATAAAGCAATTCAATTACAACCAGTTTTTGCTCAATGGATTCAACATATTCATTCCTTAGCTCCTGAAGCAACTAGTCCTCGAGCAGATGCATTTACTAGTTATTCTTGGGGTACAGGTGACGTTGTTAATATTGGAGGCAAAGTTGCTATGATGCCAATTCCTCTTGGTACAAGTGATTTCTTGGTCCATCATATTCACGCCTTTACCATACATGTAACTGTTTTAATTTTATTAAAAGGTGTATTATTTGCTCGTAGTTCGCGTTTAATTCCTGATAAACATAATTTAGGATTTAGATTCCCTTGTGATGGACCAGGACGTGGGGGTACATGTCAAGTTTCTGCCTTGAAAAAAAACCATGGAGGGCAAAAAATAATATTAATCAATAAATCCGCTCACTAGCTGTCTCGCTTTATGTATTAATATTAGTTTTTAAAATAAAACTATATGCTGAAAAATTTTGTAGGTGATTCCGTTAAATAGATACACAAATAATTTTTAATACCTTTAGGTTCTATGTAGAATTTAAAACTGGTGATAATTTAAAATTAAAAAAATTATCAGCATATTGTAAATAGTAGTTTTTAATCTTTTTAAAATGGAAAGTTAAAATTTACAATATCAACGACTACATGTTTTATCTTGTTTGTTTGCCTATATATCTTTTTTTTTAATGTCCTGCTTTGTATTTTTAATGCAAAGCGTGAAGGGAAAAAAAAAGAAAAACGGAACACAAAAAAAGAATGATATAGTCTGATCTTTAACCGTTTTGCCCAATTTCCGGTGGCACCGGAAAAAAAAATATTCATCCGTTCCGTATCAAATGCGTAACGGGGGAAGGCTTTAAATTAAAGAAAAATTTCTCCGCTTGAGATAAAGGAGCCAACAGTAATGGGGACCATGTCTTTTTAGCGCTCGTGCAATCCACATAGGCCTATTATGTAAAAATACATAAAAATTTTACTGCCCCGCTCTACAGGGTCTACCGTTTAATATAATAAAACGTGAAGGCCAAGGCTATTTTAAAATAACAATTAAAATTCCAGAGAGTGCAGTTAAACAATATCGAAAAATTGCAAAAATTCCTAGCCTTCATTTAAAATATGAAGTCATTGTTAATTTGCAGCCTTGTATTAAAATATAATAGGTTCAACGACTTAAAATTCGACATCTTGAACAAGATGATTACATAGTCTAAACTTTAATTTATATTAAAGTAAATTTGATTCTGGATGTATAATAGTATTTCAGTAGCAATTTTCCATTTCTCATGGAAAATGCAAAGTGATGTTTGGGGAACAGTAGGAAGTGATGGAACAGTATCACACATTACCGGAGGTAATTTTGCAGAATCTAGTAATACTATTAACGGTTGGTTACGAGATTTCCTTTGGAGTGAAAGTTCACAAGTTATTCAATCATACGGTTCAGCTTTAAGTCCGTACGGGCTTGCATTTCTTGGTGCGCATTTTATTTGGGCCTTTAGTTTAATGTTTTTATTCTCTGGACGTGGTTATTGGCAAGAGTTAATTGAAAGTATTCTTTGGGCACATAACAAATTAAAATTTGCTCCAGCAATTTCTCCTCGTGCTCTTTCTATTACTCAAGGAAGAGCCGTGGGACTTGCACATTACCTTTTAGGAGGAATTGTAACAACTTGGGCGTTCTTTGAAGCACGTAGTTTATCTATTTAATTTTGTTAATATAGCACTCCTTTTAAAAAACTCGTCATTTTTTCATTTTTATTTTTTTACCTCCATGCTTTGCATTTAAAATGCAAAGCAGAGTAGTAAAGTAAAAACAAAAAAATGATAAGTTTATAAATTTATAATTATATTTTATTTTTGCAAAGATTTTAACTTACTTTGTCCGTCATTTTTTTAGTTTATTGTTTTTATCCTTCTTCGGTCCCTTCGTAAGCGAGGAGACCGAAGAAGGATAAAAACAACAAACCAAAAAAAGGCTATACGAAAACCTAACTTTCTTGTTGTTTTCAAAGAAACTCTCTACTGTCCCGCTTTGCATTTTTAATGTAAAGCGTGAAAGTAAAAAAAGCTTTGAAAAAAGCAAAAATGAAACTCGATTTTGTTTTAGTTAAAATCTAAAACAAGATCTAACCATTTAATTTTACCTTATTTGGCAGTCTTTTTTTTCTTATTGAGCTTCGTAAATAAATTTAAGCTCAATGAAAAAAAAATATGCTAAAGCAAATCAAAATTAGTTATCTTTTATTTTTTTTACTTTTTTAATTCATTACCCCGCTTTACAATTTTATATGCAAAGCGTGAAAATAAAAAATACAATGACAAAAATAAAATGACAGAAAAATAAACCGCTCTCTTCTCTCCTTTCACTTCGGTTAATTTTATTTTTTGTCTTGCGTCGTCGTTTTTTGGAGAGCTTTTGAGCTATCCACTGCCCCGCTTTGCATTAAAAATGCAAAGCGTGGAGATAAAAAAATTCTTAAAAAACCAGCTTGCGTCGTCTTTTAAGAACTTTTTTTGAATAGCTTTTGAGCTATCCACTGTCCCGCATTGCATTTTTAATGCAAAGCGTGGAGGGAAAAAAAAGACTCGCTTGCGTCGTCTTTTTTTTGAGAGTGGTCTCCTTGCTTGCAAGGAGACCACTCTCCACTGCCCCGTTTTGCATGGTCCCCTCGCAAGCGAGGGAACCATACAAAGCGTGGAGGTAATAAAAAGACTCGCTTGCTTCGTCGTTTTTTGGAGATCCACTGCCCCGTTTTCCATAGTCCCCTCGCTCGCGAGAGGACCATGCAAAGCGTAGAGGTAAAAAAATTCTTAAAAGACTAACTTGCGTCGTCGTGTTTTTGATAGCGGTCTCTTTGCATGGTCTTCTTGCATGGTCTCTTTGCATGGTCTCTTTGCATGGTCTCTTTGCATGGTCTCTTTGCATGGTCTCTTTGCATATCCGGTCTCTTTGCATGGTCTCTTTGCTTGCAAAGAGACCATGCAAAGAGACCATGCAAAGAGACCGGATATGCAAAGAGACCCACTATCTAAAAAAAGACCCATAGAAAAATTTTTTTTCATTTTATTTTGCGGAATAAAAAAATAGGATAGCCATTTTTATCACTCTTAACCGGAACAAACAGCAATTTTTTGCTATTATATTTTTTGTTATTACTATCTCTATTGAAAAAGATCAAAGTAGCTTTTTATTACAAAAATACAAATCATCTTTTCAATTTTTTCATTGCATAAAAACTAAAACATCTCTCAAAAATCTTTTGATAATTTATTTACATAACAGACTATTATTTATTATCTTTCGTTTTGGGAAAAAAAAACCTACGGTTTTCTTTTCCCAAAACGAAAGATAAAATAAACCGTTCCGGTTTCTCGAATTCGATTCGTTTTATTTTTCCCACATATTTCATTATATGGGGCTTGAAATAATGGTACGGGATAGATATATTATAATAAAATAAACCGGAACAAAGAAAAATAATAATATTTTTTTGGAACAGAGAAATATTATCGAGAAATTATGGAGATATGCTTTCGCTTTTATGCAATTAAAAGAATGAAAAGATGGTTTGCTTTTTACATTTTTCCCCGCATTGCAGGGAAAAACGGTTATTTAAATAATGAACTATTAGTCTTTAATTAACTTTTATAATTCTTTCTTTCATATTTTTATTAAAAATAGCTAAAATTAAATTTTTAATTTTAGATTGTGTTCGATAAATTTTTCAATTTATCGAATAAAATTTAGTATTAATAAATACGACAAAAAAATCTATACTTAAAAAAAATGATAAAATTATTAACTAATCTTAAATTGCCTAAATTCAATTTGAAAAAGTCGATCGCCGGCTGCCTAGCTTGAAAAGAAATCATAAAATCAAATTATTTTTATTTGAATTTAGTCAATGGAAAAAAGTTTGCTTGTTTTAGTTCAAAACCATACAATTATAAAAATAATATGATTCGCTTACATCCTATTATTTTGGATACATTTAGTAAAGACATGAAATGGCACAATACTAAAAAAAATATTGATGTTACAATTTCTGGTAATACAATACTTGGAATTAGACCATTGATTAATCTTTTGGCTGATTACAATAATATCGATACAAAATTATGGGATAAAAACAAGTGGAAATTTTATCGAGATAAAATGACAGCTTATTTAAAAAAAAAAAGTGCGGCTTCGCCTTTTCCTGACTGGATTTTTACAACTGATAATTCTTCTATTATTCTCAAAGAAAACGAAAAAAATAAAACAAAGTTACTATCACCGAATATTTCAGATCCGATGATAATAATCAGCAATGGAAATGTGACTTTTATTAATAAAAAACATTCAATCGTTTATCACATTAAGAAAAATCAATTTAAAAATTTCTACGACTTTATTGACGCTTTAAACCAGCTGTTACCTTTAAAGGATAGACTAACCCCAGAATTTAAAACAGCTTCACAAAAGACTAAAGATGGTATAAACGGAAACTATCGTCGTCTTATTCGTGGTCAAAGACAAAGCTATGCAGGCTGGATAGTAAAAAACATAACTGATTATGTAAACGAAATTGAAGTAGAAAAAACAAAACAAAAACAAATTCAAAATTTGTTTATTTCACATAATGTTCAAGTTAACTCCAATGGTAAAAGTCAATATAAAACCAAAAAAAAACTAAAGCCTAAATATATATCAAAAGAGATTTTTAATCTTTTAACAAAAGGAGGTTTTACTTTTTATAATACTGAATATTTAAATGTTCAACCTTTAACTATTTATGAAAATCAGTTTAACCGTTTCATAAGTATTGTATTAACTCTTTTAGAACGACTGCCTGAAACAGTTCGTCCTAAAGAGTTAACTAGTTTAACTGAAAAACAAAAAGAGAATTATCGGGGTGGTTTTGTAAACGTTTTTTGACAAAAACAAAAATCATTTCTGGGTTGGAAAATTATTAAAACAGATAAATTAAGTTCAGTGCTACCTTCTAAAAACAATATTACTAAAAAATTTCCACAACCATTTTCTTGTCAAGATTTATTTTTTTCAATAACAATTAATAAAATTGTACAACCTTTTTTAGCTTTTTATCGCCAATATGATTCTTCTTTACATTTATTAAATACTTTTAAAAATTACTTAAAATCTTATAAATCAACTACTATTGCTTATGTAGGTGATAATATTAAAAATTTAGAAATTGATAATTATAATCAAGTTATAAATTCTAAAGACAATATGTACAATTATCTAAGTAAATCTACCAGGTTATACCATTTTTTATGTAGTTGGTTTATAAAATATCCATTAGATAAAACGTGGATCTTGTCGAATCAAGTTCATACTCATAATCATCATATTTTTTGTAGATTTTTAAAAGACTTTGGAATAGTAAAGAATATTGAATTATCTTTTAATTTAGTAACAGTTCCTTTTGCTCTTCATCTTCAGTTACATGCTATACGATCCATCGAGTTTCATTATTGAGCAGATTATAATGGAGTTTTACTAATTAATAATAGTATTTTACAATCGAAACATGCAGGTAATATACAACCGTTAAGTAGTTACTTTGACGTTTCAGTCATTGAAAAACTAATAAATAATTTAAAAATTTATTTTTCAAATTTGCCATTACAAAAAGATCTCTTAAAGTTTGATAAACGAAAAAAATATTTTACTCATCGCCTTAATGTTAAAATTCGTTTATTATTGCAACAAAGACTAGTATTTAAAAATGTAAATTATGGTATTACTGTTACGATTGAGAAAGGTCAAGTGGAATTACCACGAGATATAGTTTTATTATTGGATGACCAATTAGAAATTTTTTTTGCTAATAATCCCGCGGTTGAAGTACCATTAAAATGGAAAAAGATGACGTACCAAAATAAACAGAATTATATGGCTCAATATTTAAGGGGGGTCAGAAATTGAAATGCATATGTTGGTGGTTGGATATTAGAAAACTTCGAAGAAGAATATTGGAAAAACCAAAAAAAAATACTTAATTATCAAAGTCGAAAAATGACTTCTTCAAAAACACTTCACCTATTAGACAATTGTAAAATATCTTTAATCAATAAAAATTTAAATCTAACACGTACCATTAACCCAGGTCAATATTATACAGTTCGCGATTTAACGTTTGATCTTTTAGCTATACCTGGTTTTAAACCTAAGGCAGACGAAAAACGTGTTATAAAATCTTTTTCTAATTTACTTAGTGGTATTCTTACTAGTTATGGTGGATGAAAAGTTGAAATTGTATTTAATCCTGATAATTCTTAATGAAAATAAATTTTAATTTCTATAGGTATATAATAATTTTATTGTTTTTAAAGCTATTTTGGATGTATAATAGTATTTCAGTAGCAATTTTCCATTTCTAATAGAAAAAGCACGTAGTTTATCTATTTAATTTTGTTAATACAGCACTCCTTTTAAAAAACTCGTCGTTTTTTCATTTTTATTTTTTTACCTCCATGCTTTGCATTTTTAATGCAAAGCGGACCAGTAAAGTAAAACCAAAAAAATGATAAGTTTATAAATTTATAATTATATTTTTTTTTTGCGAAGATTTTAACTTACTTTGTCCGTCATTTTTTTAGTTTATTGTTTTTATCCTTCTTCGGTCCCTTCGTAAGCGAGGGGACCGAAGAAGGATAAAAACAACAAACCAAAAAAAGGCTACACGAAAACCTAACTTTCTTGTTGTTTTCAAAGAAACTCTCTACTGCCCCGCTTTGCATTTTTAATGTAAAGCGTGAAAGTAAAAAAAGCTTTGAAAAAAGCAAGAATGAAACTCGATTTTGTTTTAGTTAAAATCTAAAACAAGATCTAACCATTTAATTTTACCTTATTTGGCAGTCTAGATGGATAGTTTAAGTCTACGCAGCTTTTCCCTTTTTTTATTTTCGTATTTTTTATTCTTATAGCCTCCTTTTGAGAGTTATAATATTGAGTTGAAAAAAGCACAAAGTAGGAAAATAATAAATAGAAAAAAAAAAGAAAGATTACAAAACGAGGAATTAAAAGCAAAGTGAAAATTTTTCCTCTAAAGCTAGGCAGCCGGCAAGCGGCTTTTTGTTTTGCAATCTTTTTTATTCTGAGAAGGTAAATTGTAAAGTAAAGTATTAAAGAATAGTTTTTTTTAAATTTGCTTATGAAAAATGAAATCATGTCAAAATAAGAAAAATAAGAACTGTTGAAACCGAAAAAAAAAATTTTTATAGAAAAAAATTCTTTAAAATATCTTTTTTTACCTCCACGCTTTACATTAAAACTGTAAAGCGGGGCAGTGAATAATATACGAAAAACAGAAGATTTTTATAAAGATTTTGAAGAATCTGAAGAAGATTCAGAAAAAGAATTAAAAGTTTTACAATTACATAAAGAGCAAAATAAAAATCTAGTAGAATCTTTATCTTCTTATGTTTTAGTTTCTACAAAAAAAGAATACTCTAAGAATAAAAAGATGGAAAGTTTATTTTTAGAAAAAAATAAAGGTTTAGTAAAAGAAATTTTAATTAAAAAAATGTCTGAATTGAAAAACGAAGGAACAGAATTAAAAAATTTTTTTTTTTTAAAAAAGTACTTTTAAATTATTTTAATTGTGCTAATACTTTAAAAAAAGGTAATCCTAATAATTATCTTAAAAAAGTTTATGATTATTTTCCATCAGATGTAAAGTTAAAATTAGAAAAATATGTTAAATAAAAATAAAATAAAAAAAAATTATGGCTCAAGATAAAAAAGCACAGGAAGAATAAGAATTTCAATCAGTTTCTTCAAATGGTATAGATCAAAAATTACAAAAGCTTCAAGAAGAAACCTCAGTTTCATTACCTCCTAAAAGCAATCATTCAGAATTTATAAATCAAGGTTACTCTGCTATTCAAAATAGCCTTTAGGTTTCTTTAAGTGGTGCAAATGGTGTTAGAATTAAAGTAAATATTGTTAAATTAAAACAAGTACGTGATATTATTGAAACAGGTTCGGATAAAAAAGATAAATTGACAATTTTTTTAACAAAATTTACATACCTTGTTAAGGATAAACAAAATGTTACAGTAAAGACTAGTAAGTATTGTCATATTAATTTTAAATCTCAAAAGTTATTATTTTTTGTAAAAGTATGGGAACTTATATTAGCTCAAAGTTTTAATGGTAATTATTTGATAAAAGATTTTGGAGTTTTATTGACATTTGATCAATTGAAAGATATTTTAAAGTTTGTAGATGTGTAGATGTGGATAGCCCAAAAGTACGTACAATTAACACTTTTCACGATCCTAATGATATTTTAAAAATTTTTAGTTATAAAAGTTATAAAAGTTTTTTATTTATATTGTAAAAGTATTAGCTTATTCTTTTAGTTTTTATTTATATAACTTAAGTTGTTTTTAAAATAAAATAATATTTTAACGATTAGAAAATATCTAATAGATATAAAAGTAAACTTAAAAATCTTGTAATGGGTATTTCCCAATATAATGTTGCTTAGCTTAAAAAAACCTATTTTGTTTTTGTTATTATTAAAAACTTTTTTTTATCGTTCGATCAAAAAATCGTTTTTTTAGTTGAATGGTAAAAAAAAATTCTTAAAGTTATTGGTCTTTTGAGAGATCTCCGGTCTCTTTGCAAGCAAAGAGACCGGAGATTGCAAGGAGACCACTCTCCCCAAAAAAACGACGAAGCAAGCGAGTCTTTTTTTTACCTCCACGCTTTGCATTAAAACTGCAAAGCGGGGCAGTGGAAAATGGTCTCCTTGCATGGTCTCTTTGCAAGCAATGAGACCGGAGATTGCAAGGAGACCACTTCCCAAAAAACGACGAAGCAAGCGAGTCTTTTTTTCCCTCCACGCTTTGCATTAAAACTGCAAAGCGGGGCAGTGGATAGCTCAAAAGCTCTCCAAAAAACGACGATGCAAGCCTTTTTTTTTTGGTTATACCTGAGAGTATAACCAACAACTTGGGCGTTCTTTGAAGCACGAAGTTTATATATTTAATTACATTAAAAATTTTACTTTGTTTTATCTTTATCTATAGTTATATTTAGGTTTTTGTGAAGATTTTAACTTTGCAAAAACCTAATTTTATTATCATGTTCCTTTCGAAGGAGCTCTTTTAAAAGCTCTTTTTTAATAAACATGATCGATCCCCTTATGGAAGTTGTAAATTTAGACTTTGTTTCGATAAAATTTCAAAATAAGGTTTTAAAATATTATTATTTTTATTTATAAAAAAATTTTTTTTTGTATATAAAGTCACTTGATTAAAGTCTTTCTTCGTTTGTTCGAAATTGGAGGGAACGACGCAAACGTCGTTTCCTTCCATTTCAACCAAATCGAACGAATAGAGACGGAAGGTATTTTAATAAAGTTATTTTAATGAACCTTACGACCCTTGATTTAATTTTTGTGTCTCACTGTTTTCTATCAATATATTTTTGCTTGGTCTTTTCTTATCTCTACGTTATACAGGGTCCTCGGTTTGATATTTTTCATTATTACATTCTTTTCATTTATCTTCTTACTTTCATCTATCAAAGATAGATAAAAGTAGACAGATGAATAAGAGGAATATCATAAAATAGAGGGCCATACAATATACAATATAAATGTTAATTGCAGCTGTCGCGTGGTGCCCGCTTTCTTAAAATATATTGAAAGCGGGCACCAGAACAAGGCAATAAGTTTAGAGAAAAACTAAAACGTAAAATTAAAAATTTGACTTTATTTTGATATTCATTTATAATAATTTAAAAATTTGACTTTATTTTGATATTCATTTATAATAATTTAATAATATAATTTTTTGAACAATATTTTTAATTTTTTTAAACGTCTTTAGTATAGTGGTTATAATTCCAATTTCCAAAATTGGAGACGTGAGTTCAAATCTTACAAGACGTGATAAAGTGTTTTTTAGTAGATCGCCTAGGAACCTGACAACCCTTTATTCTATTATTTCTAATAGGTGTTCTAGAACACCTCTCGATCCTCTCTACTACGGCTTTACAACTTGTCTCTCTTTCTTTATATGTAAAAAAATAGATGAAAAACGGATCAACTAATTCCATTAAATCTTATTTCACCGTATTTACGCTGGGTTTACAATATAACCCTCCCATTTTCGGGGGGCTGTGCAAAGAAAGACCTAAGACAGAGAAATGGAATGAAGGAACATGCTCCTTCAATTTTTTATTTGCTTATCGCTTTGTTATATTATATAAAGAAGAAAGAAAAAAAGGCTACAATTATCTCTCTCTCACGCCTAGGCGTGAGAGAGAGAGCCGCGGGTAATTTATTACCCGCTAGCTCCTTCCATGTATTTTTAATACATGGAAGGAGAGTCGCGGGGTTACCCGGAACCCTGCTAAATAAAATAAAACGACAATCTTCTTTCAGATATCTTTAATATTTAGCGCCCACTTTCGATATATTTTTGATATATCGAAAGCAGGCACGACGCGACAGCCTTTTTTTTTTCTTCGGACGCGAAAGTATGAAATAATAAATAATATTTATTATTTCTACTCGAAATCTGGAAGAAGGGCAAAAGATTATTTATAATCCTTTTATTGAAGGAATATAATCATGAAAAATCCGTGCCATTCAAAGGAGAGTCAAACATTCCGTACCAAATAATTCTAAATAAAAAGTTTAAATAACAATCAATAAAAAAAATATGATCAAATAATATTTAATCTTTTCTTATTTTGTATTTTATAAAAAGCGGGACGCTAATTATTTTTATCAATAATGTAATATAAATATTTTATGAAGTATATAGTAATTCGACCAATTAGTTTTTTTCGTCGTTGGGATATAAATTATTTTTCATCCTCTTTTCGATAAAAAATTCATTTTAAATAATGAATTAAACAAACGCTTACCAATTAGTTTCGATAAAGGAAATTTTTATCAAAAATTAAGTCGAAATAGAATCAAAAAATATATCATGCCCATTATTAATTTTTTATTAAATTCTAATTTTGCTTAAATTAATTTTACACGTTACAGCTCATCATATAAAAACCAAAAAACCATAAGTCTGGGGTATTAACTTCTGTCCTATTTATGGCTCATCGTTTAAAAAACAGTGGGCGGTGAAATGACATAGTCTTTTTTATCTATTTATAAAGAGACAAAAAAAAAGGGCTTTGTCTAGCTTTTTTACCTTTCGTTTTTAAAAACCTATAAATTGCCAAAAACGGGAAGAAGAAAAGTTCAGTTCGCCATCGAAATAATAAGAAGGCTTATAAAAAAACGTGTTATCTTTTTTTTTGAGGTAAAGATAATCGTTGATGATCTTTTTTCACTATGTTCTTTTCTTGGAACGAAGTATAATTATATAAACGAATAATATGTACTCGTAATTGTTTAAGTTTTAGTAATAATATACTGATAAAATATTTTTACAATTTTTTTGTTTTTTCTTTGAAAAATTATAATTTTCATTTATTAAATTTATAAACAAATCATATTAAAAAGGCGACACCTGAACTTGAATCAGGATAAATGGATTTGCAATCCACGACTTTACCAATTAAGCTATACCGCCATTTTTATTATAGTTTATAATTGTTATGTTAATCTTTTTTATTTATTTTTTACCATCATGCAGGGGAAAACAGGACAATCAAATTTTAAATTAAACTTATTTCTAATTATAATTATACTAAAAAACTCTTAATTTTGTCAATTTTTTTATTTTTACTGCCAATATTTTAAAACAAAAAAAAACGAATTAAAATTCGTTTTTTTTCGATATCGTTGTTTTGGTATCTTCGATACCAAAACAACGATAGCTTTATATTTTGTCTATATCCATTATTATTTTTCATAATGGAACAAGCTGGTTTATATTTGTATATCGATGTTTTCTCTTTTTTCATCTTGTCTTATTTTGTTTTACTTTTTTCCCGATATGTTCAATATATTGTTGCTAATTCGGTCCTCTTGCAAGCAAGGGGACCAAATTTTGCAAAGGAACTAAATCTTGCGAGGGAACCTATCGTTCGCTTTCTGCTCCTTTTAATCGATAACGAAATCTTTTTCCATTTTTTTAATCTATAAAACGATAACACAAAGCGAGCACTATGCGAAAGAAAAACGTAATATATAAGCTATCTTTCTTTCCAATTTTAAACTACAAATTAAACGTAAATTACAAAAAACTCTTAATTTACTATTAAATATTCACAACCTTTTAAAAAAATATATTCTTGAGAATCAGCCTCTTATTGTCTCGTTTGAAATACCGGTTGGGTATCTCGGCTGGGTTTACCATATAGCCCTCTTCGAAAATGGGAGGGCCATGCAAAGAAAGACTTATTCTAATTATGAGAATTTACTCTAAAGTGATTATGGCTCAAAAGCAATTAAAGATGCTAAAAAGGAATTTAATAGTTGTATTAAAAAACAATTAAAAAAAAAATTTTCAATTTTGTTTTTTTGAAATTTGACAAAATTTAAACTATATGTTAAAATATATTAATAAATTTATATTTATTAATATATTTTTTATTTTATTAAATTTTTTGGACCCTTGGTGTACGTGGTTTGAGTCATGTTAAACTGAAAATTTAAAGGTATTGGTTCGATTCCAATAGGGTCCATAGAATGTTATAGAAATTGCTTCACATTATTTTATTATAAACATTTTTGTAAACCTAAAAAAAGCAAAAAGCTTTTTGCTTAAAATGATTTTCAAAATTTTCAAGGGTCTTTTTTTGAATATCCACTGTCCCGTTTTGCATGGTCCCCCCGAGAGTGAGAGGACCATGCAAAGCGTGGAGGGAAAAATTGACGACACAAGGTACAGAATTTACTATAGTTCGTTCCGTTTTGCTTTATTATTAACCTTTTTTAGCCTTTTGAAAAGAAGAGGCTTACAGACAGAAGGACCATGCAGGATAAAACAGGACAGTATATATGATTCCATATATCCGAGATATAAAAAAAAATATAAAAAATGATATTTTATTTGTTTTAAAATAATTGATTCTAAAAAAAAATTTGACATTTTTATATATTTTTATTATTATTATAAATAAACTATTATATAAATCTTTTTTTTTAGGGTTTTAAATTTTTTAATTAGCTCGTATTTAAATTTAATATTTAAATATGTACCGTTATTTTTTAATCTGTATTTTATGAAATGCGGAAAACGAAAAAGCTATTTTTCTTTCATAACTTTTTGAGTCAGCTAAAAATCACGGAAGAAAAAGGCGCAAGGCTATTTGGAGCCCTATTAAAATAATTAAATATGTAGACGTACATTATAAACCCGCTCGTCGGCTGCCTAGTAAGCCCTTTGGGCGTCGATTTCTTTGATTTCGTCAAAACGGAATCAAATAAAGCTTTTAAAAAAAATAAAAATAGTAACAATATCAAATTTTGCTTTTATAAAATATTAAATCAAGACAGAAAATAATAAAGAGGATTTGACGAAATTGGTAAACGTGTTGGACTTAAAATCCAATGGTTTTTTGCCTTGTGAGTTCAAGTCTCACAATCCTTAAACAATGGAATTTATAAATTAAAAACATAAATAAATCACTATATAAATAGTTCTCCCGTCGCCGCATCTTTGATAGTTTTTTTCTAAGTCCCCCTCGCAAGGTCCGGTCTCTTTGAAATGACTGGTCCCCTCGTATGGGAGCTTGTAAAGAAACAATGCGCTATATAAAATATTTTTATTTAACTTCTTTTCCGGTAAAAATAAAAAGGAGAAGGCTGAAGTGAAAGAAAAATGAAACGGACTATATAATAAATAGTATTAAATCCAATCCAATTAAAAACCGAGACTAGGAAAGACTTAACGGATCTGAATATTGATTAGTTTAAATTTGCGTCTGCTTTCGATATATCAAAAGTGGGCGCGACGAAAAAGCTAATTTTATTTCTAAGGTTTTAATATAGTACTAAAACATATTAGTTTTTCGTTTTTAATTTTTTTCATATGCTTTTCTGAATGAAAAGTATATGAAAAAACAAATGAAATAGACAGTAATCTTTTCTTTACAATGTAAAGATACTCCTTCGCTCTTTGGGATTTGGTTTAAATAACCAGGTCCCAAAGAGCGTAGAGTTAAAAATAGTAAAAATTGAATTCATTAAAGTATTATAAATATTATTATTTCAAATGCTATTTTTTAGTTAACTTTATATTAAACTTTTCTATTTTACCCTGTATGGCTTTTCCGAAAATAGAAGGGCCGTATGGTAAATTTGTCAAAAATACAACCAAAATACCGGTTAGATATTTCTGACAGATTTACCATAATTATCTGCTCCGTTCAAAATCAGATAATTGCAGAAAAAAACTAGCGAAAGTAAAAAAAGACTCGCTTGCTTCGTCGTTTTTTGGAGAGCGGTCTCCTTGCATGGTCTCTTTGCATGGTCTCTTTGCAAAGAGACCGGAGATGCAAAGAGACCATGCAAAGAGACCGGAGATGCAACGAGACCGGAGATTGCAAGGAGACCACTCTCCACTGCCCCGCTTTGCAGTTTTAATGCAAAGCGTGGAGGTACTGCCCCGTTTTGCATGGTCCCCTCGCGAGCGAGGGAACCATGCAAAGCGTGGAGGTAAAAAAAAGACTCGCTTGCTTCGTCGTTTTTTGGAGAGAGGTCTCCTTGCAAGCAAGGAGACCACTTTCCAAAAAAAAGACTCGCTTGCTTCGTCGTTTTTTGGATTCCCTTTTTAAAAAAGGGAAACCAAAAAAAAGACCCAAAGAAAACAAAAAGACCCATCGAAAAAAAAATTCTTCTGCATGGCCCTTCTGTTTTAGGCCAAGTTGTGCAGAGAAAAATTGAGTATTTTCAATCAAAATAGGAAAATTTTTATGTCTGGTTTAAAAAATGAAATTAAAAATTCTTAAAATAAAAAAATAGAAATTAAAAAAGTTGACATTACTGTTATTATTTATTATACTAAAAATTAAAATATAATTTATATATAAATTATATTTTAATTTTTAGTAGTTTTTTCTTGAAATGATTTGATACCAATCATTTGGGTAAACCTGGCCAAAATATACGATTTTTTAAGATTTTTTTTTACCTTCACGCTTTGCATTAAAACTGCAAAGCGGGGCAGTGAATAGTAGTTATACTAGAGGGTGTAACCAATTTCAAACTGAACATAATATTACATATAAATTATAGTTAAATAAGCTCTTCTGGTGAAATTGGTAGACACGGTAGTCTTAGGAACTATTTCTTTATAGGATTAAGGGTTCAAGTCCCTTGAAGAGCATAAAAGCAGAAAAATATAAAACTTTATAAATTTAAAAGGTTGTTTTTTACCTCCACGCTTTACATTAAAACTGCAAAGTAGGGCAGTGAATAGCTTTTGAGCTATAAAAAAAACGATGAAGCAAGCTGCTTAAACAAAAAAAAGAGTGTCAAGTTAAGCCTTATTAAATAAACACATTTATTTTACATTTATCTTTATTTCTATATAAAAGAAGTAGACGACTTCTAGTACTCTTTTTATTTATTCTTAGATCGAATCATTTCTTTATATACTTTCCAATAAAAGAGCTGGTTAAAAATATCTTTATACAAAGTAACTTTGTCTGAACCTTTATCCTAGTACTTTTGAAAGAGATTTCATAAAATTGTATAAGAAATATAAATAATAATTATTGAAGCCATATATAGGCCTTTGGCCTCGTGCCCGCTTTCGTTATATTAAAAATATAACGAAAGCGGATATCCAATAAAAAATATCAAAGTGCGTGACCAAATTCGAATTAGCATTATTAGTTTGGAAGACTAGAATCAAAAGAGGGTTGGAATGGGTACCTACTTACCCTTTTCTAATTTTAAAGCACTTGACCAGATTCGAACTGGCACCTTTAGTTTGGAAGACTAAGGTACTACCATTGATACAACAAGTGCAAAAATAAATTTTAAAAGCTTTGCTGTAATTTTAACAGACAAAATCCCTAAAAGTTATTAAAAAAAAATAATTTTTTTTATTTATTTATCAAGTTTATTTATTAAAAATAATATACTATATTTTTTTTAATTTGTCAAATGAATTTAACAAATATTAAATTTTTATGTACAAATTCCACTTTTTTAAAAAAATTTTAATAGTTTTGTGTTTTCTAAAATCCGAGAGTTTTTTAATGGACTATTTTACTATAGGCGGAGGTTTGTTTTTAAGTTTTTTATAAGATCAAAATAAGATTTAACAGGAGAATTACGAGGTCTTGTGAAAAGTTTATTTACAATGTCTACTAATTGTTGATATTTTTCAACTTGATATTCAGTTGAACTATCTACAGAACAAATAAAATCATCGTTGCTATAAGGACGAGTTACCGGTTGGCTGTCTACTATTTCTTTTTCAAGTGGTATAGTAGGATCAAAAGGTAAAAAAATAGTACGTCGATTTTCACCAGCAAGTTGTATATCTACATTTGGAATTGTTTTTATTTGTTTGTCCGTTAATTGATCAAATTGTTGCCACACATCGCTGTTGAACTCTATTTTATCCTTTAATTAATAATAAGACATATTTTTGTACGGTCGTTTTTTGGATAGCGGTCTCCTTGCCATATCCGGTCTCGTTGCATATCCGGTCTCTTTGCATCTTTGGTCTCTTTGCAAAGAGACCATGCAAAGAGACCCGCTATTCCCTGCCCCGCTTTGCATGGTCCCTTCGTTCGCGAGGGAACCATGCAAAGCGTGGAGGTAAAAAAAAGACGACGCAAGCGTTTTTTTTGGTTATACCTTCGGGTATAACCAAAAAAAACGTCGTGCGCATTTGATCTATCAAAGATAGATCAAATGCGTTCCTTCGATCTATCAAAGATAGATCGAAAGGAAATGCAATATATAGGCTGAAAGCCTATATATTGCTAATATATGGCTATATATAGCTATATATTAGCAATATGGTTACACCAAAAATCAAAAAACTGAGTAACTTTTGCTACTCTCTCGCTCTTTTTATATAGCCGTGGTTATATAAAATATAAAAGGAGCGAGAGGTCTAAAAAAACGGAAATAACGTATCCAACAAATATCTCACAAGTATAGTATAATATAATTTCATACTATTTTTACAGTATATAAATCCAAAAAAAAAATTAAAAGTTTTTTCGTTTACGTAAGAAAGGGGATGTAAAAAATATTATGGTTTTTAAAATCTCTAAAGCATGAAGTTTAGAAAAAAACGCACAAATTAGAAATTATTTAACTATTTGCTTCTCGAGCAGCAAACATAGCTTCAACGGTAATGGGGAAAATATTTTGTTCTTTAGCATATTTTTCAACTCCTTTTTTTGCTTTACCTCTAAATGGACCTGGAACTTTTTTAAGTTCAGCTAAAGCCTCTTCTGACCAAAAATCAGTTTTTTTATCTTCAGTAATTTCTTTTGTATCGTGCCCTGAAAATATCTCAAGTAAATGTGACTCCATACCAAGACTAAAAGAATTATATACTAAATCAGCTATTTGATTGGTTCCTTCAAAACCGAGAAAAGGACGAAAACTCATTGAAAAATTTTGTATATGGACTGGAGCACTTATAACTCCACACGGGATATCTGTTCTTTTTCCTACATGTCTTTCCATTTGTGTACCGAAGATTGCGGCAGGACTAATTTCAGTGATTGCATTGGCTACTTCTGAATGGGATTCAGTAATTAAAATTGAATCACAATAACCAGCGACTTGTTCACGAAACCAATCAGCATCGTGTTTACAATAAGTTCCTGAACAAGCTACTCTAATTCCCATTTCTCGAACTAATATTTTAGTCATATAAGCTGCATGAGTAGCATCACCAAAAACAATCGCTTTTTTACCAGTTAAATTTTGACAATCAAGTGATCGTGAAAACCATGCTGCTTGTGAAATAAAACGAGTTTGTAAATCGATATACGATTCAACATCATGAATTTTATTATTTTCATCTAATGGAATAGAAAGAGTAGATGAAAATTTTTTAATAGTATCACTTATTTCTCGAATACAATTTGCGGTTTCTAAAATCCCCATTGGTGTCGTTGATACATATGGCATAGAAAAAGTAGATTCTAAATATTTTGCGGTCATTAATCCAACTTCTCGATAAGGAACTAAATTAAACCAAGCTTTTGGTAACTTCGTTAAATCTTGTAATGACGAGTTTCCTTCTGGAATAACTAAATTTACTTGTATATTTAAATCATATAAAATTCGTTTTAATTCTCGACAATCATGTTGATTATGAAAACCTAAAGTAAAAATTCCAATAATATTTACAGAAGGTTTTTCGGTTTTTTGAGTATCACTACCATATTTTTCTAAATAATAACGAACAATTTGTTCTAACGTTCTATCCGCAGCTTGTAATTCATTTACTCGATAATGATTTACATCAGCTAGTAATACATCAGTTTTTGCTTCTAAAGCAGCCCGATTTACAAAATTTTGTAAATCTTCTTGTAAAATACTACTTGTACAAGTAGGAGTTAGAATAATTAAATCGGGATTTGTTTCTTTATCTTTACGAGTTATATTTTCAACAATTTTATCTTGTGAACCGCTACCCAAAACATGTCGATCTACTACACTTATAGTAACTCCTGTAAAATCACGTTCGCGTTCTAACATTGATCTCATTACATTAAAATAATCATCACCTAAAGGTCCATGCATTATTGATTGAACAGATTTAAAAGAACTAGCTGTTCTTAAAGTCCCAATATGAGCCGGACCTGCATACATCCAATAAGCTAATTTCATAATTTTATAAATGTATAGATTTTATTTTTTTTCCTCCACATTTTGTGATCTATCGTTTAAATAAAAATAAATCGAAAAATAGAGAAATACTTCTACGCTCTTTGGTCCATCGTTTTTTGGGTCTTAACGTAAAATACTAAAAAGGCTATTTCACTTTAAGACCCAAAAAACGATAAGCCACTTAGCAGAGCAGTTTTTTATATTATGTTTCCGTTTTCTTTTTTTTTAGATCTTAATGTAAAATACCAAAAAGGATAGTTTCACACTATTGAATTTTAAATACCCAAAAACTATTTATTTTTTATAATTCTTTTCGTATTTTTTATCTTTTTTTCCTTATCTTGGCAGAAATATATAAGCCATATATAGGTTTTTGGCTTATATATTGCGTTTTTCTTTTGGTTTACCTATGGGAGATAAAGAAAATGCCAAGTTTATTTTTAAATTTAGCCTTAGATATAAACATATATTATGATTAGAAAGCTGTTCGTCCGCTACCTCGCGAGCCCTTTGGGCGTCGATTTCTTTGATTTCGTCTTGACGAAATCAAAGAAAGCTTTTAAGTAATAACGATACAAAAGGAATAAAAAAAAATATTTTTTTTATTATCCTTTTAAAAAGGTCGTGTGCATTTTATAAATGAACACGACAATATTGCAAAAAATATTTAAAAATTTTAGTTTTTTTCTACAATTATTTGATACAAAAGGTTTCGCCTCTTTCGGCTAGCCGGAAAGAAAGTAGCCGAAAGGACGGCTAACTGGTACATTTTCTTTCTGCTTTTCCTTTTTTTTCATAGAGAAACCATATACTATTTTGGGCTATCATTATTCCGTTTTATTTTGCTTTGGCTTTATTTTCATAGAGGCTTAAAGGTTATACTCTTGAGTATAACCAAAGCCAACACAAAGTTTTGTCTTTTTTAGTGGTCTCCTTGCAATCTCCGGTCTCTTTGCTTACAAAGAGACCGGAGTCTAAAAGACAAATAAAACATAATATATATATGCCTTGAAAATAATAAATAATATTTACTATTTTATGCTCTCGACCTGTCGTGCCCGCTTTCGATATATCAATGATATATCAAAAGCGGGCACGACAAGAAAGCGGGCGCTAGCCATATATAGGTCTTTGTGTTTACTCCCACTTTTTGCCTTTTTTTTTCTCTTTCCATGTATTTTTGGTATATGGAAGAAGAAACGCAGATAATAATCCGCTAAAAAAAACAATAAACAAAAAACTGCTCAAAAAATACCAAAACAAAAAGAATAGTTTTTAAATTAAAGAAAAATACACTATTATAAAAAGCAAATATATAAATATATATATGCAATATGAATAAAAGTGTTCAAAAAAAAATATTTAAAAAGTATTGTTATTATAACTTTTTTTAAAATAATTTTAAATATTTTTTTTTCCAGTAGTTTTATTGGTATGTATTCTCTCAGGTCGTTCTATAATTTTTCATTTCATTATCCTTTATTTTTATTTATGCTGGTTCCTGAAAACCCCGCGACTTTTTCTCTAAAAAAAAAAAGAGAGGTCCCCTTGCATAATTTTTTCGCAAACATGGAAACCCTCCCTCTTTTTTTAGTGCTCAAAGAAAGTCGAAAAACTAAACTAAAACAAAATAGAATGGACTAGATAATTGCAGAAGGAAAACGAGATAATGATAATTATGCTTTTATAAGAACGCTATGTTGAATAAAAAAAGTATTTATTTACTGATTTTTGTCTTTAATATTTTTTTAACCGGTGCCCGCTTTCTATTTATTGAAAGCGAGCACAAAACGAAAGCTTCAAGCTTAAGCACGTAAAGCAAAGTATTAGTTTTTTTTTTTTCTACGTTCTAAAATAAATTCATTACTGTATTTTTTGCTTTTACGTGTTTTTTTACCTAAAGTTGGTTTTCCCCAAGGTGTCATAGGAGAAGGTCGTCCAATTGGTGCTTTTCCTTCTCCACCTCCCACAAACTCATATTATTTTTAATATGTGCGGACTTTTTCATCATCCTAATAAGAATGTCAAGGTTGTATAAAATAATAAATTATGCTAATGCTCGCTTTAGATCTATAATTAATATAGCGAAATCAGATGTGAATCGAATGCTTTTTCCTTTTTTCCCCACTGGAGATAGATCTAAAGCAGACTCGAAGCGAAAACTTTTTCCTTTCGTTTTAGCTATATAGACCTTTGGTCTATATATGGCTTTAGCACCTACTTTCGATATATTAAAGATATATCAAAAGCGGGCACAATGCGAAAGCAAATATTTTAAGAATTAAATATTTTTGTGTTTAAATAATTAAATTGGTTAAAACTAATTTTTTCAAAGCGAAGCAGCCGGCGAGCGGCTTTTTTAAAAGAAAAAACAAGAGAATAAGCCGCTCGCCGGCTGCTTCGCTTTGAAAAAATTAGTTTTAACCTATTTAAACACTCACTTCACACTCTGCAAAATCTGATATTGCTTTTAAAGAGATATAAAATTTTGCCTACCGGAGCACTCGCCGCATCTTTGATTGTAAAAAACAATCAAAGATACGGCATTTTAATTTTTTTTCGAATTTTAAAGCCTATAGCTTTAAAATTCGAAAAAATGTTGCAAAAAAATATCAAATAGCAAGCATATGAAATTTATATATATATATTCAGTCTCTGAATCGTCCTTGCCAAATTTAATACCAATATTTTGACGAGAATGACTGCGAATTTTACAATAATTATGTTTATTATTGTTAATTTTCGCAATTTCCTTGATGTTATTTTTAAAATTTTTTTTAAAAAGCACAATAAAACTTTATATATTATGCGGATGATCTACAATATTCATAGCGCTTCCTCGAACATGAGGTCTAAAACCTAACCATCTTTTTCGACCAGCTTTTCCTAAGCGAATATTATTTATTTCAGCATTTCCAACTTCTCCAATGGTTGACCAACAATTTTTTAAAAAAACACGGACTTCACCAGAAGGAATACGTAAAATGACAAAATTTCCTTGTTTAGCAATCATTTGTGCAAAAGTACCTGCTGAACGTGCTATTTTTCCACCTGAATTTGGATGAAATTCTACATTATGAACTTGGGTCCCTAAAGGAATATTTCCTAATGGCATTGAATTACCAGGATAAATTCCAACTGTTTCCTGATTACTTGAAATAATCATTTGTCCAATTTTTAATCCTTTAGGATATAGAATATAACGTTTTTCACCATCTTGATATACAATTAATGAGATTAACGAATTTCTATTTGGATCATATTCTATTGTTTTTACTTTTCCAAAGATATCTATTTTATTCCGTTTAGTATCTAATAAACGATAATTTTTTTTATGACCGCCACCTCGATGTCTACTCGTAATTCTTCCACTATTATTACGTCCTTTTTTACGATGATAACTAACTGTTAAAGAGTTTTCTGGTGAAGTTGATGTGATTAAATCAAATGTTGATACACTTCTAAATCTACTTGCTGGTGTTACTGGTTTATAAAATCGAATTCCCATTATTTAAAATTTTTTTAATTTATAATTTTATGAAGCTTTCTTTGATTTCGTCTTGACGAAATCAAAGATATCGACGCCCAAAGGGCTCGCAAAACAGCCGGCGAGAGGCTATATTTATATTTTATTATTTTTTTATAGTTCTACCTTTTTTTATTTGATTATATAGTTTGGATTAAAAGGTCCTTTTTCCGCTCTCTCTCCCATGGAGTTTTCATAAAGAGAAAACGAAAGAGAGTGCGAAGAATAAAGCTTTATCCGTTTGAACTTTTATTCATTCTATTTTGGATTAGTTCCTAAGTAAAAATAGTATTTCGAATAAAGACTTGATGCTTATAAAATTTTATTCGAATCAAATAAGATATAGAACAAAAAGAAAAAAATAGTTTTTACAAAGATATCGACGCCCAAAGGGCTCGCGAGGCAGCCGGTGAGCGGCTTTCTTTATCATTTTCTAAAATGTTGATTGAAAGTTATCTTTTTTCATCAATCTCTTTTTTTGCAATAATCTAATCTTATTCTGTTTGTTTAGAAATATCGAAAAAGTATTTACGACAAGACCGTCTGAAATGTTTGGTCCTTTATATAACATTCCACGTTGCCATCGCATAAAAGAGTTTCAGTTAACTTCTTAATCCTCTCTATTATCATATTTTCGAAGTTGTGGAAGAGATATGGAATATAATAATATAAAATATTATATCTTGTTCTGCCGCGGCATAATATTAATCGTTTTTCAAGCCATATATAAGCATCTATAGCCATATATCGTCCAAAGGCCTATATATTGGATTTTCCTTTTGCTCTCTCCCCAATGGGAAGAAAAGAAAAAAGGCTTTCGCGTCGTGCCCGCATTCAATATATCTTTAATATATCGAATGCGGGCGCCAAAGCCATATATAGGCTTTTGGCCTTGTGCCTGCGTTTGATCTATCAAAGATACATCAAAAGCGGGCACGACGCGAAAGCTATATATTGCGTTTTTTTTTAGTTATACCCGAGGGTATAACCAGCCATATATAGGTTAAAGGCCGATATATTGCTTTTTTTTTTGGTTATACCCGAGGGTATAACCAGCTTGCGTCGTCTTTTTTTGGAGAGAGTGGTCTCCTTGCAATCTCCGGTCTCGTTGCTTGCAAAGAGACCGGAGATTGCAAGGAGACCACTCTCTCCAAAAAAAAGACTCGCTTGCTTCGTCGTTTTTTAAGAACTTTTTTTGGATATCAAAAAAAAAACCAAAAGTATTTATAATATGTTAGTATTTGTTAACATCTCGAGATACTATTTTTTGAAGAATTTTATAGGCATAAATAAATAACAATATTTCTTTTTTTTTTATATTATAAATTAGATGTTTTTGTTTCCAAATCTTTTTTTGTATATGACCAATTAATCTTGCGATCACGTATATCTTTGTCAGAAATGTTTCATATATCGTCAATATTTAAATCAGAACTTGGTTTCATATTAAAATATTTTAAAAAAAAATGGTTTTCCATAATTCTTTCATCAAAATCAAGCAAAAAACGTCGTCGATAAATATCTGTATCAATGAAATTTTGTTTTCTGATTTTTTTAGCATTAAGACGTGCAAAATTCCTATAAGAAATAGAATTATTATCATAAATTTTATTATTTATTTTTTCAAAAAATTCTGCTCTTTTTAATGCGCTCAGAACTAACAAATCATCTAGATCAACATAATAAGGATCATAGAAAGAAAAACTGTTGAAATCAAACAATTCATAGTTTGTAATAACTGGATCAAAATAATCAAAATATTCTTGATATTCTAGATCTAATATGTCGATATCCAATCTAGAAATGGCAAACTTGCAATATTGTTTGTTTAGCAAAATTTGTTTGGAAGGTTTTTTTTTTTTTTTGTTTTGTTTAAATTTAAAAATTCCAAATGATAAATTTTCTATAAGACGTTTAATATTTCTAGTTATAAATCTGAAAATATTTTTTAAAAATTTGATAATAATATTTTCATTTTTCTTTTCTTTTTCTTTTTTTTTCTTAGAAATAATGTTTGTACGTTGCAATCTTATATATTTTCGCTTACCGAGAATCAAATTTCCTTTTTTATTTCCATAAGCAGAAATATAATTATTTCTACGAGGACTAAATATTTTAATTTTTGGTTTGTTTTTTTTTTTGCTTGGTTTAACAAATGTAGAAAGTTTTTTTATTTTTATTTCTGGAATATTTAATATATTTTTATTTTTTTTTTTATTTATTGCCAATCCGATTCCTTTGCTTGCAAAGAGACCTTGCGTAAAAAACGAAAGTATTTGTTTTTTTGCGGTAGTTCTGAATAAATTATTTTTTTGTTTTTGTTTACCATATTCTATTATATATGGCCATAAAAATGACGGAATTAAAGCGATAGATTTTTTTTTTTTTTTTTCTATTTGCTTTAATATTCTTTGTCTGTTTGTTTTTATTAACCCCGGGTTTTCATTGTTATTTAAATTTTTTTTAGAAAAGTTCGAGTAAATTCCTTTATTTTTTTTATCACCATCTAATTTCTTTTTAAAAGAGCGAACTGTATTTAAAAATTCTGTTATTTGTTGAGATAATTCAGATCCAGGTAACTGGTATTTTTTATACTCTTTTCAAAATAGCCAAAAATACCAATTGCTTATGGCTGTTTTTCTTTTTTTTTCCTTTGGTTTAAATTTCGGTTTTATTTTCAGTTTTGATTTAATTCGAAAAGTAGGAAGTGAACGCGGTAAAGAATATGGTAAAAAAAAGCTTGTTTTTGATAATATGTTTAAAAATAAGTTTGATTTTCTCGTTTTTTGTTTATCTAGCTTATGGTCAGGTATATTTATTATTTTATTTAAGTATGTATTTAGTAATGGCTTTTTTTTAGTAATATTCTTTTTTTTTTTTGCCTTCAGTCTACTTAGGATCCGATACCAAAGTTTTTTTGAGTCTGTTGTAAGTTTTTCCCGGTCTTGGCCAAAATTCCTAAGCCATAGATCGTCGGCTTTTGACCTATCTATTGCCTTTTCCTTTATTTCTTCGGATGATGAGGATAAAGGAAAATTCTCTTCTAATTTTTCATTATTAGATTTCTTCTCCTTCGTGGTTACGTTTTTTGGTGATGAAATGTAACCGCGTAAATCCAGAATATTATTATTAGAGTCCATGGGAAAAAAAGCTTTTTGAGGGCTATTTTGCTTTTTCTTTTTTTTTATCTTTGAAGGAAAGAAAGAGGAAACACGCAAAAGCTTGAATATTTCTTTTTCTTTTTGGGAATTTTTTGTTTCAGAAGAAAATCTAGACAGTTGGTGTGTAACTTTTTTAAATTTTTGGTTATTTATTAATGGCTGTTTTAATTTTAATTTTTTATTTAAGGGAAATGAATATGTAAATAATAGAAAATTTTTTTTTTTTTTCTTCTTTATCTTTTTATATTTATATTTATATTTATAATGACTATTTTTTAATTTTGAAAATAATTCAGGTTTACTAGAAGATTCTGGTTTTTTATCTTTACGTAGCCATGATGGTAATAAATTTTTTAAAAACGGTACTTGTAAGAACGAGGTAAAATCTTTAGGCTGTGTAGGTGAAGGTTGTTTCGACTGGACCTTTGCAATTTGTTTAATAGTAGTTGTTTTTTGTAATAATGCAAAATCAGTTTTATCTTTTTCAGTTAATGGTTTGAATAAAAAATTTTCTTTTGAAAAATTAAAGCGAGACTGTTGGCGATCAGATTTATTTTTCATTAAAAAAATCCAATCTTGGAAATCAATAACATTTTCATATTTATTATTTTCAACTTTTTTTTTAATAAAGTAATCTTTAAAAGAATCTGGAAAATTTAGTATATTCATTAATGTATTATAATCGTATTTTTGCGAAATTTGCGAGATTGAATCATTTTTTTTTATTTTTTCGTCTTTCCATATATTGATTTTTGATCTATGGTTAGCTAGAGCTTTTTTTTTTTTCGAGTTATTTATAGTATTAAACTTTTGCGTCTTTATTGGTATCGATTTTTTATCAATATTAGGAGACTGCGGCTTTTTTTCTAAAAATTTTATTTTTGTTTTTAATCGATTAGAAAGATAAATATTTTGAAAAAGATTAGAATAAGGTTTTTTTTTTTCAAATTTTACTAATGCACGTTTCAAGTTTGGTCGATATTTTTTTTGTGGTAATATAGATGTATTTACTGATATTACTTTAGTATTAAAGATATCTTCACAAATTTGTCTGATTTCTGGTTTTTTTAATTTTTTATTTACATTAAAGGCATATTGATTTTGGTTTGTTATTCCTTTAATTATTTTTGGAGTTAAAACTATTGATTTTATTGCATTACTCATAAATTTTTTTCATTTTTTTATTTTGCGTGTTCGCTTTATAGCCAGAGGTAATTTTAACCATATATAGGTTTTTGGCCTTGTGCCCGCTTTTGATCTATCAAAGATAGATCGAAAGGAAAATGCAATATATAGTTTTCATGTCGTGCCCGCATTTGATCTATTTTTAATAGATCAAATGCATATATATCTCTTTTCCATGACTTCTAGTTAATCCTAGAAGTCATGGAAAAGAGATAGCCTATATATTGCATTTTCCTTTTGCTCTCTCCCCCGCGGGAAGAAAGGAAAAAGGCTTTCGCGTCGTACCTGCTTTTGATCTATCTTTGATAGATCAAAAGCGGGCACAAGGCCATATATAGGCTTTTAGCGGGGCTCCTAAAAGCCCCGGGACGCTCTTTTCCATGACTTCTAGTTAATCCTAGAAGTCATGGAAAAGAGATAGCCTATCTATGGCTTCAAAATAATATTTATGATTTTGGACGCGAAAGAAAAAAGCTTTCGCGTTTTTCTTTGCATGTATCTATCCCGAAAGGGAAAGAAAAATACTTTTTCATTGCGAAATCATAAATATTATTTTAAAGCTTTTTTAGTTTTTTTAATCATATATTAATTCTTTTTAATTTTTTAAAATCGAGCTACTCGCTAATAAAGCAGCTCTTTTTTTTTTGCTCTTTTTTTTTGAGTTTATATACAAAAAAAATATTGATGCTTAAAGAGTTTCCTTAAAAAGTTGCTTTATTTGTCTTGTATTATTCGGAGAGTCCAAGGCTTTCCAGAGGTTATTTGCTAATTCTTATATTGTATTAGAACTCATCAAAAATATAGCATTGGAACGAAATTATCAAAGAAAAGAAACAAGAGTTATTTTCTTTGATTTTTTTTCTTTCTTTTTTGAATGAATTTTTTTACAAAAATAGGTTTTTTTTTCATTGTTTTTTCTTTATTATTATCGATCCTGTACCGTTTCGTCTTCAATGTTTCATTATTACATTTGGTTTCTCTTTGGCTGGATTATCTTAGTCGTTTCTTCTAATATAAAAGCACCTTTGCGCATAGTTCCCTCGCATGGTCCGGTACCCTAATAAGGTCTAGTCCCTTCGATCTTTTTTTTGGATTCCCTTTTTGAAAAAAGGAATCCAAAAAAAAGATCGAAGCAAGCAAGTCTTTTTTTTACCTTTACGCTTTGCATTAAAACTGCAAAGCGAGGCAGTGGAGAGCGGTCTCCTTGCAGAGAAAGAGACCATGCAAAGAGACCATGCAAGGAGACCATTCGGAGGAACCTCTATTTTATAAATTAAAAAAGGGCAGAAAGTGAGCGCAAGATTAAAGGACTAGTTATTGCATCAAAATAATATTTATTCCAACTTGAAAGCAAATATAATAATAGAAAAGAAAAAGAGCCGATTTTTCATTTGTTTCCTTTTTATTAAATATATAATATACTACGGAAGAGTTGAAAAGTAGGCCGATGAAAAGAAAACTAGTTATTTTACGACAGAACAAAAAAAAATAAAATATCAAGAAAATTCCACTCGCCGGCTGCTTCGCGAGCCCTTTGGGCGTCGATATCTTTGATTCCGTCAAGACGGAATCAAAGAAAGCTTGAAAAAAATTAACAAAAAAAATTGGAAAAAAACATTTATGCATTGTTATTTTTTTTGCAATTCCAACAGATTGAAAAAAATAAATAAATTAGTTGACAAATAAAGTATAAATAATAATTTAGCTTTCGTGTCGTGCCCGCTTTTGATATATCTTTAATATTTCGAAAGCAGGCCCCAAAGCCATATATAGGCTTTTGGGCTCAAAATTGCGTTTTGATTTAACTCTCTCTGGTAAGAAGAAAAAAGAGTTTTTTTATAAATTAGTTTATTATGAATAGATAGTACATATAAATTTTAAAATTATACAGAAAAATATTGTTAAAAGCAAACCTTTTTATAAGAATTATAATTTTAAATTTCTTTGTATAAAGATTGATCCTTAATGGACTTGAACCATTAACCTTCGGCTTGTAAAACCGCAGCTCTACCATTAAACTAAAGGATCTATTTTTAACATTTTTTTTGTTTATTTTTGCGTTAATTTCATGACAAGATCAAAGTATACTCTATAATAAAATGCAAATAAAAATTTAAAATACCCTAAAATTACTTGTCGTAAATTTTTTTTATAATTGCGCATATTTCTTTCGCATGCGAGCTTGCTAGAGGACTTTGCAATTATTTAAGAGAATAATGCTATAAAATTATTTTATTTTATATTTAGTATACTTAATTTTATTTATATTGTCAAAAAATTATAAAATATTTTAATAATAATAAAAAAAAATTTAGTTTTTTTATAAAGCCGCTCGCCGGCTGCTTTGTTTTAAATTTTTTTATTAATTTTCTTCTTATCTTCTACAATACAAAGCTTTCACGCTGAAAAAAAGATAGCTTGACTGGGTAAGCTATTTTTTTAATATTTTATCTTTCAATTACATATTTCGTGCCCTAGTCACCTGAGTCGTTTTTTTATTGGAGAAGTTCCAGAAAATCCTTCAATCTTCTCTGCTGTGATATAAGGTTCAAAGAATTTTTGCAATGAAAAAAAAAGTTAAAATAGACTGTTTGGCCCCATCTTCGATATTTCATTATTACATTCTGTTTTGTTTCGCTTTATAAAGCCAAAATATTTCAAAATATATTGTAACTTATATAGCTTTCGCGTCGTGCCCGCATTCGATATATTAAAAATATATCGAATGCGCACCAGCCATATATAGGCTATCTCTGTTGCATGACTTCTAGGATTAACTAGAAGTCATGCAACAGAGGGTCGCGGCGCTTTTAGGAGCCCCGCTAAAGGCCTATATACGGCTCCAATTAAATTATTTCTTATTCGCGATTTTCGGTTGTAAAGGGTTAAAAAAAATCATTACCAAAAAAAAAATACTTCTCTCTAGCAGATTAAGGGATCTTGCGAGAGGACTGGACCTTTACTTATTTTTTTTTATTTATAAAATAATGTCTAATTAGATATAACCGTTTATTTTCCTTTAAAATATAAAAACATTTGTTTTTTTATAAATTATAAATTTGCTAAATAAAAATCTTTAAACTATTATTAAAAAATTTCTATTTTTTTCTAGAAAAAATTAAACAAATTTATACTTTTTAATATCCATTTGTTTTTTTTTACTTGCTCGCTCTATGGCCTTGTGTTATTTTAACACTGAACTACAGAACGTGGAGGTAAAAAGAAAGCAAGAGTTTCGTTGAGAAAAAAAAAATAATAATGTTATATTTTAATCCTTTATTAATAACTTTTCTCCTCGCTTCTTTATTTTTCAACTATAACTATCCCGTCCGAAGTACCCAACCGGTATATCGGCCGGGTTTACCATATTCCAGCGCTATTGCAGCCCTAAATAGGCCAAAAGCCTATCTATGGCTGGTTATACCCGAGGGTATAATCGCTATCCACTGCCCCGTTTTGCATGGTCCCCTCGCGAGTGAAGGGACCATGCAAAGCGTGAAGGTAAAAAAATTCTAAAAATAAAACATTAAGTTTTTTGAAACTGAATGAAAAAATGCTTTCACGTGTTTCTATATATAAATCAATATCTTTTCATCGATAAGCTCCTATCCATTTATCTTCCTCTCATCAATTTTAAATGGATGAGAACTAATGGATTAGAATAGAAAATATGGATAGATGGCAAAAGTAAAATAGCTATATGAAAAGAAACCATAAATAATAATTATTTTTGTCTCTCTTTCAATTTTTGGAGACCAAAAAATAAATGCAGGTGTGTATTTCTCTTGATCATGAGTCCCCTCGCAATATTCGGTCTCATTGCATATTTGATTCCCTCGCATATCGGGTCCCTTAGTAAGATCCGGTCTCCTTGCAAGCAAGGAGACCATGCTAAGGGGATCATGAGAAGGGACCATATGGTAAATCTAGCAGAATATTTTTTCGGTGGGTCTTTTTTTAGCACCGCTACTTAGCAAAGCTAAAAAAAGACGACTTAAGACAAAGACAATATATAAGCCTTTGGCCTCATAAATAATAAATATTCTTTATTATTTTGGACGCGGTATATTGGCTTTTAGCCTATATATGGCTTTGGCCTATATATGGCTTTGGCGCCCGCTATCGATATATTAAAGATATATCGATAGCGGGCACGACGCGAAAGCCTTTTTCTTTTCTTCCCAGCGGGGAGAGAGCAAAAGGAAAATGCAATATATAGGCTATCTCTGTTGCATGACTTCTAGTTAATCCTAGAAGTCATGCAACAGAGGGTCGCGGGGCTTTTAGGAGCCCCGCTAAAGGCCTATATATGGCTATATATGGCTATATATAGTAGAAAAAAAGAATACCGGTTAAATATTTAGGACGCGACAAAATGAGCAGAACTAAAAAAAATACGACGTATACTGGAAAAAAGACTACCCGTTGGGTAGTCTTTTCTCCGAATAAAATGGATAATTCATCCGAACAAAAAAAAGACGAATAAGAAATAAAAATTAAACAGTTAAAATAAATATGGCAAAATCTAAGTTCGAAAGAAAAAAACCACATGTAAATATTGGAACAATTGGTCACGTTGATCATGGTAAAACAACTTTAACTGCTGCTATTACTATGGCATTAGCTGCAAAAGGATTAGCAAAAATTCGAGATTATGCTCAAATTGATTCTGCTCCTGAAGAAAAAGCACGTGGTATTACAATTAATACTGCCCATATTGAGTATGAAACCGAAAAACGTCATTATGCTCATGTAGATTGTCCTGGTCATGCAGATTATGTAAAAAATATGATTACTGGGGCAGCTCAGATGGATGGTGCAATTTTAGTAGTATCTGCAGCTGATGGTGCTATGCCTCAAACAAATGAACATTTATTATTAGCAAAACAAGTTGGTGTACCTTCGATTGTAGTATTTTTAAATAAAGAAGACCAAGTAGATGATCCAGAATTAATTGAATTAGTAGAATTAGAAGTGCGGGTTGGTAGATAATATTAATGTACAAAACGGCAGGTAAAAGCCGAAAAGTCAATACCTTACCTAATATTATTATATAAACCATTCGTCTCCAATATGTACCATATAATAATGGTATCTCCTTTGAACAATATATAAGACCAAAACTAATTGGAAACGACATCAATGGAAAAAATAGTTTTCCCTGCTAACAAAAGTTGTTCCTTGCAAAGTATCTTTGATACCTCGAAAAGAAAACGTGAAAGAAAAACGCGATATATTGACTCTTTCTTTTCCATGACTTTTTGTTGACGGTCATGGAAGCGCGAGTCGCGGGGCTTTTTGGAGTCTCGATAAAGACCAATATATGGATTTTGCGCTCGCTTTCAAAATATTAAAGATATTTCGAAAGCAGGCACGACGCAAAAACTTATATATCGTTGTTTTTTTCCTCGTAGGGTAAATTTTTAAAATAATGCTTATGTCGTTCTTTTTATATCTTTTCTTTTTTAGGAAAAAAAAATAAAAAAGATGCCTCGAAAAAAAAAGATACACTGAAGGAAGAACATTAAAGCATTTTTTCATCGGGTTTTTTTAACCAAATGTTTTATATTAGCTTTACGCTTTGCATTTTTAATGCAAAGCGGGGGAGTGGATCGCCAAAAAACGACGAAGCAAGCGAGTCTTTTTTTTCCCTCCACACTTTGCATTTTTAATGCAAAGCGGGGAGACAGTAAAAATGCGACAACAATATTGGATAAAAAACGAATGGGAAAAATTAAACTAAACTAAAACAAAAAGAATAAAAACAATAAACAGAATCATGAAAATGAAAGGGGACAATAGCATGGTATTAAAGCAAACAAAAAATAATTTTTTATACAAAGTATTCACCCTCATTCTTGGAAGGTGTGAAGTACCGGTACCAAAAAATTTAAGATTGCAAGACGACGCCACAAATAGGATATTTTTTAAATCTTCCGTTATCGTTCTACGATATTTGTAGCTTTAGAATAGATGCTCTTAGAATAATTCTACTTTAAAGTTTCTAATTAAACGTAGTTTTATCATTTAATTCCGGAATTTTTCCAGTTTTTTTCCGTTCCACTTGAAATGCTCTTTTTTCTTCGGTTTTTTTTTTTAATTCAATATAATTTTATTATATTGAATTAAAAAAAAGACCAAAGGAAAAGGCAATATATATAGACCAAAGGCCTATATATGGCTTTGGCGCCCGCATTCGATATATTAAAGATATGTCGAATGCGGGCACGACGCGAAAGCCTTTTTCTTTTCTTCCCAGCGGGGAGAGAGCAAAAGGAAAATGCAATATATAGGCTATCTCTGTTGCATGACTTCTAGTTAATCCTAGAAGTCATGCAACAGAGGGTCGCGGGCTTTAGGAGCCCCGCTATATGGCTGGTGCCCGCATTCGATATATTTTTAATATATCGAATGCGGGCACGACGCGAAAGCTATATATGGCTATATATGGCTGAAAAAAGAGCTATATTCGTTACATATGAAAAAAAAAGCGGGACGGTGAAATAGATTAATAAAATAATTTTCAATTAAAATTTTAAGTTAAACCCGTTTATTGGCTGATTAGCTGTTTACTTTTATATATGGGAGGAAACAAGTTATGAAAGAGAGAGTCGTAAGGTTCTCCAGAACTCTGCTAAAAAGTGCCGAAAAAACAGGGTTTACTAGTCTATAACAGACCATATTTTATTTTATTAAAACAAATCTAAATAAAAAAACTAGGAAAATATATATATATATATCCTAGAGGAAAAAAAACATATATTATTAAACCAACCAGACTGGCTATTTTTTTTTTCATGACTTTAAAGAAGTCATGACAAAACAAGTCGTAGAGAATATTTATTATTTGCAGCCATATATAGGCCAAAAGCCTATATATGGTTGGTTATACCCTCGGGTATAACCGCTCTTCACTGCCCCGCTTTGCAGTTTTAATGCAAAGCGGAGCAGTAGAGAGAATCCTTCTTTGGCCCTTTTTTATATAAAATAAAAAAGGGGTTAAAAGGGAAGACTTTATAGCTAGAAGAGGATTGTAATACATCACTAAAATTTGATGGTTTAAGAGCAATCCAGTTAGTATGAAAAGAATCCTTTGCATAAAAATAATGGTTTAAAAATGTAAAAATATAAGGATTATTTCATTTTCTTCTTCCAATGTTTTTTTTTGTTCCATTTTTTAATTTCTTTTTAAAAACAAACCGTTTACCCTTTGAAAGGCAAAATGTAATAAAGGAATAACACAACAAAAAAATCTTTTTTCATTTATTCTTTATCTATTTAAAAGGGACAGAAAGCAGGCGCAAGCCCCAAAATTTATATTTGGTTTGGGTATTTTCGCCAAAATACTAAAAAAAAGATTATTAATGGAAAGAGGAAAGTGAAAACTTTAAAAATCACCAATATAATAAATTATCTTTTTAAAGTTAAAAAATACTAAGTGAGAGCCGGATGATGCGTAAGTATCACGTCCGGTTCGGGAACGAACAGTTACAAAATTATCACTCACAAATAGCTGTTTAGTTTCATGTACGAGAAGCTTTACATGAGTATGATTTTCCTGGTGATGATATTCCTTTTGTTTCTGGAAGTGCTCTTTTAGCTTTACAAGCACTTCTAAAAACACCAAAAATCGAAGAAGGAGACAATAAATGGGTAGATAGAATTTATAAATTAATTGAAAATGTGGATAGTTATATTCCAACTCCACAACGACAAACTGATAAACCTTTTTTAATGGCGGTTGAAGATGTTTTAACAATTACTGGACGTGGAACAGTTGCAACGGGACGAGTTGAAAGAGGAAAATTAAAAATTGGTGAAACGATTGAAATTATTGGTTTAAAAAATACTCGTACTACTACAGTCACTGGTTTAGAAATGTTTCAAAAATCATTAGAAGAAACATTAGCAGGTGATAATGTAGGAGTACTTTTACGTGGAATTGGTAAATCAGAAATTCAACGTGGAATGGTTTTAGCAAAACCAGGTTCATTAAAAGCACATATGAAGTTTGTTGCTCAAGTTTATATTCTTACTAAAAAAGAAGGAGGACGTCATACTGCAATCGCTGCTGGATATTCTCCACAAATTTATGCACGTACATGTGATGTTACTGGAAAAATTAGTAATTTTACAACTGTTGAAGAAGAAAAATCTATGGCTTTAATTATGCCTGGTGATAGAGTAAAATTAACAATTGAATTAATTTATCCTATTGCAGTTGAGTTAGGATTACGTTTTGCAATTAGAGAAGGTAAACGAACAATTGGAGCTGGAATTGTTTTAGAAATATTAGAATAAGAATATGTTTCGATTTTTTTCGACCAAATAATACAGTTGGAATTTTTTGAATAGGGTCCCCTCGCAAGGTCTAATCTCTTCTTATGCAATTTTGCGAAGAAACCGGATCTTGCGAGTTCAAAGTATTCAAAATATTCCAAACTTGGTTTATGCTATTGCATATATATATATTTGATATATTTACATTTTTTGCTGGTTATCTCTTTTCCTTTATATGCGGTTTAAAAAGATTTTCTAGAGATGCCAGTTGTCTTACGAGCCTTTTGGGCGTCGATATCTTTGATTTCGTCAAGACGAAATCAAAAAAAGCTCATAAAAAATGGACTTTTCATATTTAAAATGAATATGAATTGTCTATTTTTTTCGTCCTTTTTTTTTCGTTTAATGTCTTTTTTGATAGATCATTGATCTAGTAAAAGAAGCTTTTTTCTTTTGCTCTCTGTTTTTTAATTCGCGCAAAGAAGAAAACGAAAACCAAAAACAATACTTTTTTTTCTTATTTCTGACAACTTGGTTATTTCTACATACAAACTTTTTTTAATCTCATTTTTATTCTGTTTTTACAAGCTTTTATTGGAACTCCAAGAAGTTTTGCGACCTTCTCTATGACTTTTATTTTTTTTATTCATTTATCTCTTTCTTTCGATAGCAGAGAAAGTCGCGGGTTTCCAAAAATTTTGGCCGCCCTCTCTGCTATGGATAAAAAAAGCTCAAGTTCATGGAAAAAAGATAGTCATATATAGGTTTTTATCTTATATATTGCATTTTTTTTCGAGATATTAAAGATACCTTTAAGAAAATAGTTTTCGAGTTATTAGAAAAGCTACCTTCTTCTATCTATCTATATTTTTTCTTGTTCCGGTAAACTCTTTAAACCCATAAAAAAAAGAAATACCCAAACCATATAAAGGCTATATTTATTTCATGACTTATAGGTAACCATCCCAAGTAAGGATTGTTTTTTTCTTCATTGTCCTTTACGAAATATCTATTGGGTATTTCGGCTGGATTTACCGTTATGGAGAAGAAAATGCTTTTGCTATATCCTTCCCTCGATGAAAAATTGAGGAAAGAATATAGCAAAGTAATCTTCAAGTAAGTTTTTCCTTTTTTGATAAGGCATAGATAGAAAAAAGTAGTTTTTACGGCAAGTCTTTACGTAGCGGAAACAAATACTTGTATTTGCCTCTGCCACAACTAAAGATTTGCTTGAAACTGGATAACAAATCGAATCACATAAGAATACTTTTTGGGTATTTCCAAGTAACGGCTGACAAACAAATAAAAATTTTCCTTTTTATATCTTTACCCCGGAGGGAGAAAAAAAACTATTTTTCAGTAAGTTATATATAGGCTTTTGGCTTATATATGGCTGGTTCCTTAACAAAGTCTGGTCCCCTCGCATGGTTCCTTTGCATGGTCTCTTCGCAAGATCCGGTCTCTTCGCTTGCGAAGAGACCGGATCTTGCAAAGGGACCGGATATGCGAGGGGACCGGATATGCGAGGGGACTGGATCTTGAGAGGAAACCGGATCTTGCAAAGAGACCGGATCTTGTAAAGAGACCGGATTTTGCGAGAGGACCCCTTTTTTATCGATATATCGAAGATATATCGATAAAAAACGCGATATATAGCCATATATAGGCCATAAGGGCTTTTGCCCGCATTTGATCTATCATTGATAGATCAAATGCGGGCACAAGCTCAAAAGCCTATATTGCATTTTCCTTTTGCTCTCTCCCCAGTAGGAAGAAAAGAAAAAGGCTTTCGTGTCGTTTTCGTTCATAATTGCAAACAATTATGGAAAAGAACAAGCGAATAATTAATTATCCGCTACTTTTTTTATTGATGTTTTTCTTTGCCAGAAAAAAGGCTTTGATATAAAAAAAATTTAATAATATTTATATATGTTAATTCCAAAACGCACAAAATTTAAAAAAAGTTTTCGAGGTAGAATGAAAGGACAAGCAAGTCGAGGTACCACCATTGCTTTTGGTACATATGGAATAAGGGCTGAAGAACCAAGTTGGATTACTAGTAGACAAATTGAAAGTTGTCGTCGTGTATTAATTCGTTATGTTCGTAAAAAAGGAAAATTATGGATTCGAATATTTCCTTATAAACCAGTAACAATAAGACCTCCTGAAAGTCGAATGGGTACTGGAAAAGGAAATGTTGAATACTGGGTTTTTCCAGTTTTACCACGAAAAGTATTATTTGAACTGACAGGTTTAGATGAATTTTTTGCTCGTAAAGCTTTTCGTATTGCTTCATCAAAATTACCAATTCAAACACGTTTTGTTATACGAGATTCTGAAAAACCAATAAAACCAAAAAAAACAACCAAATCAATAAAACCAACAAAGCCCAAAAAAGTAATAACATCGATAAAACCAACCATAAAAGTTGTTCGTATAATAAAAAAAAAGGTTTTGTAAATAATTTAATAAATAGTTAGTGACCTAAAAAATATAGATGACTTGCGGGTTTTTTTCTAGTTTTTTGCAAAGCTACTGCATATATTAATTATGTTTTAAAAAAAACTCTTCGTAGTAAAGCTTATAGCTATTTTCCTTTAAAAGTTTTATATAAGAGTGGTACTAAATATATTAGTTTTAGTATTTTTTCAACAATCTACCATTATCTATCAAAAGAAAACCGAGCGGTCGCTAAAGCTATCAAAAAGAATGCTTGAAAAGTCTTTTTTCATACCTATATATAGGCTTTTAGCCTTGTGCCCGCTTTTGATCTATCATTGATAGATCAAAAGCAGGCACGACACGAAAGCCTTTTTCTTTTCTTCCCACTGGGGAGAGAGCAAAAGGAAAACGCTGCAATATATAGGCTATCTCTTTTCCATGACTTCTAGTTAACCAGTCATGTAAAAGAGGATCGCGGGCCTTTTTGGAACCTCCCTAAAAGCCTACATATGGATGGTAAAAAAGAATAGGTAAACCCAGCCGAAATACCTATTGGGTATTTTTGATAGAATAATAAAAAGAGTATGACGAAACTTTATAATATAATTTTTTTCTTGCACAACACAATAGAAAAAATAATAAAAATGCCGAAAAACAATATAATTATACAAAAATTAAAAAAAGAAAAATACGGATTTAGACAAGATAGCAAAAAATAATAAAATTTTACATAAAATAAAATTGTGTTAATTCTAGCTCCTGCATAGTTTCTTAAAAAATAAGAAAACCATAGAAAGATGAATACAACGATAAACAAAATAATCTTATTTATCGTTCCCCGAAAAAAGATTTCTTTTAGCCATATATTAGCCATATATAGGCTTTCAGCCTATATATTGCATTTCCTTTGGCTCTCTCCCCAATGGGAAGAAAAGAAAAAGGCTTTCGCGTCGTGCCCGCTTTTGATCTATCAAAGATAGATCAAAAGCGGGCACAAGGCCATATATAGGCTTTCAGCCTATATATTGCATTTCCTTTTGCTCTCTCCCCAATGGGAAGAAAAGAAAAAGGCTTTCGCGTCGTGCCCGCATTTGATCTATCTTTGATAGATCAAATGAGGGCACAAGGCCTTTGGCTAATATATCGCACTTTTATTTCAATATATTAAAAATATATTGAAATAAAAAAGCTTTCGCGAAAAGAAATTTTTTTAATATTCACTACCCCGCTTTGTATTAAAAATGCAAAGCGTGGAGCGAAAAAAAAGACTCGCTTGTTTCGTCGTTTTTTGGAGATCCACTGCCCCGTTTTGCATGGTTCCCTCGCTCGCGAGGGGACCATGCAAAGGGTGGAGGTAAAAAAAATGCCCGAAAAGAAAAAAGCAGCATCTGTTCCGTATGAAAAAAGCGGAACGGGAGAAAACTGGCTATTTTGTTATAAAAATTGATAATATTAACTCTTAAGAATTTGAATATTTGAGAAAATAATATGACTATAGATATAATTAGTGATATGATTACGCGTTTGCGTAATGCAGCAATTATAAACAAAAAATTAATTTCACTTCCTTTTAATAAAAATAATTATATAATTATTAAAATTTTAGAAAGAGAAGGTTATATTTTTTGTTCAACTTTTATTGATAATAAAGATAAGTTATTTTTAAAATTATTAAAACTTATTTTTATAAAAAAAAATTTATCTTATAATGATACTCGAGTAAAAAATCTTTTATTTTTTATTAGAAATTTTATAAAAATTCATCAACATCCTGAAAATATAAAAAAATATTCAAGAAAAAAAAAAAAAATAGTATCTTTTATAAATACAATAGATAATAATTTTATAAAAAGAGAAAACTTTTCTGATTTAAAAGATTTAGCTCATCCGATGTCTTCACTTATTTCAGAATTTCGCAATTCGTATAACCAACTGCCTCATCAGCAAAACCCAAGTGATATCTCGTCCAAAGATCGAGATATTGCGTTTTCCTTTATTCCTTCGGATGGGGATAAAGTAAAAAGCTCTCCAGAAGAAAAGAGAAAACTGGATATTCCTTTTTCCCAAAAGAAAAAAGATTCTTCGATTGCAGAGAAAAACGAACTTTTTCAAAGGAAAAAAGATTTATCTGTTGCCGAAAAAAGTGAGCTTTCTCAAAAAGAAAAAGAATCCTCGGTATCTGAAAAAAGCGAGCTTTCGGATCGAGAAAAAGAATCCTCTGTTAAAGAAAAAAGTGAGCTTTCGGATCGAGAAAAAGAATCCTCGGTATTTGAGAAAAGCGAACTTTCGGATCGAGAAAAAGAATCCTCTGTTGAAAATAAAAGTAGGGCTGACCATGTACAAACAACTAATCCGCAAATAGATACAAATATTTCATCAGTTTTAAAACCAAATTCTTCTTATTTAAAAGTTAATTTGAAAGAACTACCAAATAAAGCGAGTTCAAGAGAGAGCATTAATTTACTTGCTACATTGCAAAAAAAAAATTTGCAAATAGGTAACAATATTTTAGATTATATAGATGTAAATTTTTCAATTTACCATTTGTTAAGTTTTACAATTGAAATAAAAAAAAATTTAGATAATATTTCTTCTAATCTTAACAAGATTGAAATTAACAACAAATCAGACGACAATACGAACTCTTATTTAGCTCGTACTTTTACAACTATAGATCAAATAAATAAAATATTAGATGGGATATATTCAAATATTACGAAACTTATTAACTTATCTTGTCTCTTAGCGGATGATCAAGAAAAAAATTCTGAAAATATTATGTCTACGTTATCTAATTGTCAAAAAAATTTAGAAGATACTCATTCTCTAATTTCTATACCAGTTTCAAATCGTAAAACAAATGAAAAGATAAATATCAATGATTTGATATTGAATTTAAATAAACTAAATAAATATAAAGATGATATAAATTCTTACTTAAGTAAATTAAGTAAAAATTCCGATAATTTACAATTATATCTTAAGCGTAGTTGCCAACAAATTGCTAAATTAAATTTAAATTTACGTACTAATCAATATCCTAATGAATTAAGCGTACTTGTTCGCAGGCAGCAATATCATTTAGAAGTATTTAAATATAATTTTAAACATGATTTAAACAAAAATATTGATAATATCATATATTATTTTACTCGATATACTAAAATGTTAAATACTATTACATCTACTTTTAATCTTACAGAAGCTTATTTTAAAAAATATTTTGGCATCAAAACTATCCAAGCTTCGACTCAATTTAAAAATAATTTACTATTTCGTTTTGCTCCAGAAGAAGGCAAAATGGACCAGAAAAAAGATGAAATAGAGGAATCTTTTTCCCAACCGGAAAAAGAAATAGCGGAAGGCAATTTCCAACCGAACAACGAAGAACTTAAACAATCTAGTAAAAATAGATCTTTTTCAGAAAATGGAATTATTTACCCGTTTGGTAGCATTAACAATTATAATTCTGATGATTTTGAAATTAAATCCTATATTTCGCAATTACCATCTATTAAATTTCAATTTAAAAATAATTTTAATTTTGTAACCTCTAAATGGTACGAATTAAATGAAAATTTTAATCATGTTAACTCTAGGTTTTTATCTTCACCGTCACTGCTTTCTCAAAAAAAGAGCAGGAAAACGGTAAAAAATGAAAATGTAAAATTACTGCCGCGTCCTGTGGCCCATCGTTCAAAAAATACTGGAGCACAGGATGTGGAATTCCTTCCTCAATTTTCAGACTTTGGTTCACAGAACTATGATTTGAAAAATGGAGAATTAAATAAAGAAAAAGAAAAACAGTTAAAAAATATTTTTAATAGTGTTAATTCTACGTTAACTCAGTTACCATTTTATTTACTATCTCGTAGGAAATATTCAACGGGTATTCCTTTTTCCCAGACGAAAAAAGCTTCTTCGGCATGGTCCTCTCCCAAACAAAAAAACCAGGTGGTAAATTCGGCAAAAAACCGGGATAAGGAAAAAGTATCCCGTCGGGAATCCCCACGTTCCCACGAAAGGGAAAAAAAACCGGGTATTCCTTTTTCCCATAAGGAAAAAAATTCTTCTAATATTACATTGTCCGGAACGAGCCATAGTATAGCTTTCGCGTCGCGTTTGCCTTCGAGATATAAAAAGCGGGCGGTAGTGGAAAATGCGAAAGAAAACCTAGACAAGGAAAAACTTGAATTTTTGAATAATGTTCAAATAAATGATATCTATTCTTCTATTTCTCGTTTGTCTGAGACTATGATTGAATTAAATGATATTGAATCGAATACTAATAATTTTTTGTCTTTTTTTTCTCCAATCTCGAATAATAAATATTATCCACAACTTTCTCTTATAAAAGGTATTTTGAAACCATTTACAAACGTTATAGGTTCTCGTATCGAAAAAAACGATGACCAAAAAAAAAATAATGATAAAAAAAAAAATAATGATCAAGGAAAAAATACCGAGGAAAAAGACCAAAAATTGGTAAATGAGGAAACATTAAAAAATGAAAAAGAAAATATTGATTTAACTCATTCTAAATGAACTATCCCGGATTTTTTTTATTCTAACCAAAATTCTGAACAGGAAAAGACTCATAAACCATTATTAAACATTAACAAAAGATTCAGTAAGTTAAAAAAAAGATTAAATCCAGAAGAAAAAATTTCATATAATGATCCAATCCAAGCTAAAAACACTTCTCGTCCTTTTGAATTTAATACAAGTAGAGATTCTATAAATCCTTCAATGACTCTCGAAGAAAAAGCTATATATCCTTATCTATTCTTTGAAGAAAGTAACGATCTAAAAACTAGTGACCTTATTTCATCAAAAATATCAAACTTATCAGAGCAGAAAACTAGGGAATCCGATTGGAAATTTTTTCCATCGGAAAAAATATTCCGATCAGAAAAAGGAAATAAACAACAACCATCAGAACCAAAAAAGTCTTTAAATTTACAAAAATATTTAAGAAAGAAAAATAATAAAACTTTTCAAACTTTGTTTAATCCAAATTATTCAAAAATTATTTTACTTGCTTTTAATTTAAACACTAAAGAAAAAGCAAGTATTCATGGTATAAGACGAGTTAGTAAATCAAGTTTACGTTGTTATTCAAGTAATCCAATTCCTAGATCATTTGGAGGATTAGGAATTTTTATTGTTTCTACAAATTGTGGAATTATGACTGATAATGAAGCTAGAGAAAAAAATTTAGGAGGTGAAATTATGCTAGAAATTTGGTAATTAGAATTTGTAATGCTCCGTTCTATGGTCCATCGTTCAAAGAACGATAGGTCATAGAATGCGAAGTAAAAAAAAGATATAAATTTAATATTTAATCGGAAAAAATATAAATATAAAAACAAATTTAATGAAAAATAAAAATAACAATGTTGAAATGGAAGGAGAAATTGTTCAGTTATTATCAAATGGAAAATTCAAAGTTCGTTTAACAAATGGTTATTTTGTAGTAGCACATATTTCAGGAAAAATACGAAAAAATTTTATTCGAATAATTTTAGGTGATCAAGTTTTAGTTCAACTTTCTCCTTATGATTTAAAAAAAGGAAGAATAGTTCGACGTTATTTAAAATAAAAAATTTATGTAAAGCTAGCGACGTCCGAAAGAAATTAAAAAAGTTTTCTAAAACTTTTCCAGCTTTATTTTTTGAAAAACATAAATGAATGAAAAAAGATAGATGAAAGGTAGGCAGTAACAGTTTTAGCGTTGCAGCCATATATATAGCCATATATAACCATATATAGCCATATATAGGCCTTTAGCCTATATATTGCATTTTCCTTTCGATCTATCAAAGATAGATCGAAAGGAAAAGGCTTTCGCGTCGAAATAAAAAATAATATTTTTAAATTCAAGCCATATATAGGCCTTTAGCGGGGCTCCTAAAGGCCCCGCGACCCTCTTTTCCATGACTTCTAGTTAATCCTAGAAGTCATGCAACAGAGATAGCCTATATATTGCATTTTCCTTTTGCTCTCTCCCCCGCGGGAAGAAAAGAAAAAGGCTTTCGTGTCTTGCCTGCATTCGAGATATTATTAATATATCGAATGCGGGGGCCAAAGCCATATATAGGCGAAAGCTATATATTGCGTTTTCCTTTGGTCTTTTTTTTGGAGAGTGGTCTCCTTGCTTGCAAGGAGACCGCTTTCCAAAAAACGACGAAGCAAGCGAGTCTTTTTTTTACCTCCACGCTTTGCATTAAAACTGCAAAGCGGGGCAGTAGAGAGTGGTCTCCTTGCAATCTCCGGTCTCTTTGCAAAGAGACCATGCAAAGAGACCATGCAAGGAGACCGCTCTCCAAAAAAACGACGAAGCAAGCGAGTCTTTTTTTTGGTTTCCCTTTTTTAAAAAAGGGAATAAAAAAAAAAGACATATAAAAAGATTATATTTTGATTCGTTGCCGCATAATATAATCAAAGGGAACAAAAGTTGGGTATGAAATGCGAAACGGAGGAAGATTTTATTTTTAAGTTATTTATAAAAAAAATTGTCAATCCTATCCTAGCATGTCAAAAAAAAGTAAATATTTTAGCTATCGCTTTTCGTTTCTATTTCGTATTTCTCTTTTTTGTCGAAACAATGTCAAAGGTAAAGACTTGAAACCAAAAGAGAGAGTTGCGAATTGCTATATCCTTTAATATATTAAAAATCAATACATGGAAAAAAGGACGCGAAATGCGAAATAAGAAAAAAAATAATTTATATATATAAACTTGTTTAAAAAAAAATTACAATGCGTTATACAGGTCCAAAATTAAAAATAGTACGGAATTTAGGTTTACAATCATTACCTGCATTTACAACCAAATCTCAATCAAAAAAAAATATAAAAAAAAAAAAAAGACCAAAATCTTTTTTATTTTCAAATCGTTTAAAAGAAAAACAAAAAATACGTTATAATTTTAATATTAACAATAATCAACTTTTTAATTATTTAAAAAAAGCGAAAAAAATTTCAGGTTTAGCTGCTAAAAATAATGCTAAAACCAAAAAAGAATTAATAGAAATAAAAAATTATTTAACAGCGGAGCAAGCTGGTCTTTCTTCGTCTGATTTTTCAAATAAAAACGATAAAAAACAGAACAATACACCAAAAGACATTCAGCAATTACCTCGTTTTAAAAAGAATTCGAAGTTAAATCGACTTTTTTTAGTTTCTAAATCAAAACAAAACTTTTTTTTAACTTCAAATATTAATCAAATTAAAAAACCTGCTAATTCCAATGCAACTAAAAGTTTGCCAGAAAAAAATGTAGGTTCTACTGGTGATGAATTAATAAAATTATTAGAAAGCCGATTTGATAGTATTATTTTTCGTCTTTATTTTGCACCAACTATAAATATGGCAAGACAATTAATAAGTCATGGTCATTTTTTAATAAATAACAAAAAAGTAAATATACCTAGTTATCATTGTAATATAAATGATAAAATAACAGTACGTTCAAAAAGTAAAAATTTAATTGAAGATTTATATTCTAAAATAATTCAAAAAAATAGTTTAGCAACAAAAAAACGTCAAAAGACAAATAAAAAAATGAAAAAATATGTAAATCAAATGCCTTTTTATTTAACACTTGATAGACAAAATTTAGCTGCAACTATTAATAATGAAGTATCAAATTATGATTCCACCATTAGATTTTATTATAAATCATTAAAATTACGAATTCTTTATGTTATTGAATTTTTTTCACGACAATTATAATTTTTTTTGTTATTACCCGACTCTAATCTCTTTACTCTATGGTCCCCTCGCAAGATTCGATTTCCTCGTAAAATCCAGTCCCCTCGCATATCCAGTCCCTTCGTAAGATCCGATCTTTTTGTTTGCAAAAAGAACATGGGAAGGGATCTCTTTTGGTAGCCATATATAGCCATATATGGGCCAAAGGCCTATATATAGGCCAAAAGCCTATATACTGCGTTTTACTTTGGTTATACACGAAGGTATAACCCCTTGTGCCCGCTTTTGATCTATCTTTGGTAGATCAAAAGCGGGCATCCGCCATATATGAGCCAAAAGTCTATATATTGCCTTTTATTTTGGTCTTTTTTTTGGATTCCCTTTTTCACAAAGGGAAACCAAAAAACGACGAAGCAAGCGAGTCTTTTTTTTGGAGAATGGTCTCCTTGCATGCAAGGAGACCACTTCCCAAAAAACGACGAAGCAAGCGAGTCTTTTTTTTACCTCCACGCTTTGCATTAAAACTGCAAAGCGGGGCAGTGGAAAGTGGTCTCCTTGCAATCTCCGGTCTCGTTGCATCTCCGGTCTCTTTGCATCTCCGGTCTCTTTGCATGGTCTCTTTGCATGGTCTCTTTGCAAGCAAAGAGACCGGAGATGCAAAGAGACCATGCAAAGAGACCACGCAAAGAGACCATGCAAGAAGATCGCTATCCAAAAAACGACGACACAAGCCTTTTTTTTTGGTCTTTTTTTGGATAGCTTTTGAGCTATCTACTGCCCCGCTTTGCATTAAAAATGCAAAACGTGGACGACGCAAGCCTTTTTTTTTTGGTCTTTTTTTGGATAGCTTTTGAGCTATCTACTGCCCCGCTTTGCATTAAAAATGCAAAGCGTGGAGGGAAAAAAAGACTCGCTTGCTTCGTCGTTTTTTGGAGAGAGGTCTCCTTGCAAGCAAGGAGACCACTTTCCACTGCCCCGCTTTGCAGTTTTAATGCAAAGCGTGGAGGTAAAAAAAAGACTCGCTTGCTTCGTCGTTTTTTGGGAAGTGGTCTCCTTGCATGCAAGGAGACCATTCTCAAAAGACTCGCTTGTCGTTTTGGTTTCCTTTGTGAAAAGGAAACCAAAAGACAAAAGGCAATATATAGGCTTTTGGCCTATATATGGCTGATTATACCCTCGGGTATAACCAAAGACCCTTCACTTTGCCTTTTATATAAAATAAAAATAGGGCAAAATAAAAAATTGAGGAAACATTTTTTTTATCATACGAGGGGTAAAAGAAAACGCAATATATCGGCTTTTGACCTCAATATAGTTCAGCTATTTCTAATGGGACATTTATAAAAAAACCAACCAAAACGAAAGTACAAAAAATTGTTGTTTTTATATTTTTTCATAATTTTACAATTTGCTGCATGCAAAAATATACAATAAAATAAAGAAAAAAAAATTTGACTTTGGAAATCTATCAAAAATTTTTTCAAAACATTTCAATAAGTATTGTTTGTTTACCAATTGTCACATTTTGTTTTACGGTTTCGTTTTTTTTGATAATATATGGAAAATCTAAGTTTTTTTCGCATTATTTTTTCCCAGTCACTTTATTTGAAATCAATAAAATATCGAAAAACAGATTTTTAAAAAAAGAATTATTTCTTTTAATCTATCAAAAACAAATCGAAACAAGCAACGCCATCATCCTTTAGTCTCATCTAGATTTTTACTCATGGTAAAAATTTTCCATCAAAATCTCCTAGCGAGGCAGTTGGCCGATTTCATTAAATGACGGATTTTTTCTTCTATTTTAGTGAGTTTGATAATTTGCTACGAATTTACCGGGATTCTTTCGACCCTACCCGATTTTCCATTATTATTACTACATTCTTTTTTTATCGTAATATAATATTTCCATTTGGCTTTTTTTTTAGTATTATTAATATAATAAGACAATGACCAAATAGAAAATTATAGTAGAGGGAAAAACAAATAAAAGAATTTATGTTATGATATTTTTAAGAATATAATCCAACAAAAGTAAAAAGGAACGAGCTTTTGTCATTCCGTTTTGTAATATATACTTTAGCGGAACAGGAAATATAATAATGAAAAATGAAAGGGACTATCTAGAGGAAGACTCAATTTTAATGAAAATGATTTCAAAAATATATAATTTAAAAAATTAAATCTAAATTAATTATGATATTAGCTACATTAACTAATTATAATGATATTTCTTTTATTCTTGTACCTCTTACTGGCTTGTTACTTCCAGGATTTGCAATGGCTTATTTATTTTTAACTATTGAATCAAAAAACGTTTCGTAATTTCATTACAAGTTTTCTTGTATTATTTATCATTTTATTTTATCAAGATTAATGTAATTACTATTTATTTAAATAAGGTTTCCTTGAACCTTTTTTAGAAGTTCTGGGAGAGAGGTAGTTTTCGCGTCATTCTCTTTCATAATTGCTAATTCAGTCCAGTTCCCGAGCAAGATCCGGTCTACTTATATCTCCGGTCTCTTTGTATGGTCTCTTTGCATGGTCTCTTTGCTTGCAAAGAGACCGGAGATGCAAAGAGACCGGAGATGCAAAGAGACCGAAGATATAAGTAGACCGGATATTGCAAAGAGACCATGAAAGGAGACCATGCAAGGGGACTATGCAATTAGGAAAGAGAATAAGCTTTCGCAAGTCAAGAATAATAAATCATCCGCGACTTCCGATATGGAAAAAAATAGTAATAACTTGAACTTTTTTAATTTTCTGTTATTAAAATACCGAAAGCTATAATAGTCTTTTATTATTTTTATTTATCAATCGAAAACCAGAAAAATAAAAAAATATAATGTAAAACTCAAGTCTTTTCGTGTCTCGTTTTTCACCTAAAAAAAAAAACGGAACAGTCAAAAAATTATAAATAAAAAAATTAGTTTTAATAAAAATATTTAATAAAAGGGTCCGGTCTTCTCGCATCTTCTTCTCGCGAGCAAAATAAACATGCGAAGAGACTTCTTTTTGTATGCGAGCCGACCATCCATATATAACCATATATAGGCTTTTGGCATTTGATCTATTTTTGATAGATCAAATGCGGGCACGACGCGAAAGCTATATATTGGATTTTCCTTTTGCTCTCTCCCCCGTGGGAAGAAAAGAAAAAGGCTTTCGCGTCCAAAATAATAAATATTATTTTGATAAGGAAAGAATCACGAAGCGCTAAAACGCTTTTGCTGTTTTAATATCAGTAAAAAACGAGTCGCGCCATCGAAATTATTATATGATTTCTTTGCAAAAAAAAGAAAAAATGTTATAAAATTCAATATTTAAAATTTATGAAAAAATTTTGGTCATCTTGTTCCTGTATTTTTTTAATAAGTCTATTATTTAGTAGTTTTAAAGAATGTAAAGCTTTTCCAATTTATGCTCAACAACTATATCCTAATTCGCCGCGAGAAGCAACTGGTCGAATTGTTTGTGCAAATTGTCATTTAGCTTCAAAGCCTGTTGAAATTAGTGTACCTCAAGCTGTTTTTCCTGACACAGTTTTTGAAGCAGTTATAAAAATTCCTTATGATAAACAAATCAAACAAGTACTTGGAAATGGAAAAAAAGGAGATTTAAATGTTGGAGCTGCTTTAATTTTACCATCTGGATTTAAACTAGCTCCCAATGAACGTATTCCAGCAGAAATGAAAGAAAAAATGGGTGATTTAACTTTTCAAAATTATAGTCAAGATAAAGAAAATATTTTAGTGGTAGGTCCAGTTTCTAAAAAATATACTGAAATGATTGTTCCGCTTTTATCTCCGGATCCAGCGACAAATAGAAATATTCATTATTTAAAATATCCTATTTATGTGGCAGGACAACGAGGACGTGGGCAACTTTCACCAGATGGAAGTAAAACCAATAATAATCAATTTACAGCAACCCATGCTGGAAAAATTTCTGAAATAATTCAGAAAAAAAAATACTCTTTAATTAACATTGAAAGCAATGGTGAAATTCAATCTGAAAAAATTCCAGCAGGGCCTAATCTTATTGTAAAAGAAGGAGATCAAATTCAAATTGATCAACCGTTAACAAATAATCCTAATGTTGGAGGATTTGGTCAAACTGACGCGGAAATTGTTCTTCAAAGCCCTGCTCGAATTATAGGTTTAATATTTGTTTTCTTTATACTTGTTCTTGCTCAATTAGGATTCGTGTTTAAGAAAAAACAGTTTGAAAGAGTCCAATTATCAAGCGGATTATTTAACTAAGATTTTATGAAAAAAATGTATTTGTATTACTTTGTTTCGCCCGCTTTCTATTTATTGAAGGCGGGCAAAACGCGAAAGTATTGTTTTTTCTCCCCTGGAGAGTAGCGTTCGCTTTTTTTTTTTCCATATGGGATAATAAATAATAAATATTATTATTTTGATGCTCTCGCGACGCGCCTGCTTTCAATATCTCTTTGATATATCGAAAGCGGGTGCTAGCTATATATAGGCAATCTCTTTTCCATGACTTCTAGTTAATCCTAGAAGTCATGGAAAAGAGATTGCCTATATATTGGATTTTCCTTTGGCTCTCTCTCCAATGAGAAGAAAAGAAAAAGGCTTTCGCGTCGTGCCCGCATTCGCTATATCTTTAATACATCGAATGCGGGCGCCAAAGCCATATATAGGCCTTTAGCGGGGCTTCTAAAAGCCCCGCGACCCTCTTTTCCATGACTTTTAGTTAATCCTAGAAATCATGGAAAAGAGATTGCCTATATATTGGATTTTCCTTTTGCTCTCTGCCCAATGGGAAAAAAAGAAAAAGGCTTTCGCGTCGTGCCCACATTCGATATATTATTAATATATCGAATGCGGGGGCAAAAGCCATATATTGGCCAAAAGCCAATATATCTCATATTTTTTTAGATCTATCCCCGGCGAGGAATCTATTCCCGGCGGGGATAAAAAAAAGGCTTTCGCGTCGTGCCTGCTTTCTAAAAATATATTGAAAGCGGGTACCGGTAATTATAAAAAAATGGGTAAAAGTCTGTTTTATCTACTATGCGGGAGTAAACCATTATAAAAATAAAAAAAAACATAATATTTAAAATTACCATGGAACAACCAATAAAATTACTGAGAACACTTTATATTACAGATATTCTTAATTATAATATACATCTTGGAACTAATGCTAAAAAAACCAATTCTAAAATGCGACCCTTTATTATGGGTAAATATCATGAATATGCAATTATTAATATTTTTAAAACGTATGTTCATTTATTCAGAATAAAATTATTTTTAATAAAAATAATTATAACAACTGGTAATTCTAATGTACTTTTTATATCAACTGATAGATTACTTGCACCAGTAATTGAAAAACTTGCTAATATGAGTACGAGTTCTTATATAAATGATGTTTGTAAAGGCGGAATATTAACAAATTTTAAATTTGTTAGTAAAAGAAAAAAAAAAAAATCGGCTTCTTGGAAATCACGTAGTATTGAATCTAAAAATATAATGACAGTCGCGTCGGAAATACCTGAACTTCTTCAAACGAAGGATAAAACCCGTTCGACAACTGACTCGCAATTTCCTTTGCTTGATCAAAGATCGAAGGAAGGAAATACGCAAAAGCTTGACTATTCCTTTTTACCGTCACAAAAAAGATTCCACGGTATAACCTCCCCGAATACAGAGAGGCCGGGTGGTAAATCCGATGAAAAGTCGAGACAAAAAAAAATCAGCTTACTCCGCAATAAAAAAAAACCAAAATATGCTTCCGCTCTTTCGATTGCGATTTCTTCTTCTCATCAAAAAAGTGGAGAAGATACTGTTCAAAAAAACGAAGAAAAAATACTTAATTCCTCATTGAGTATTCGGTCTACTGAAAATGTAGAAAAACTGGAACAAAACAATAATGACGGTAAAGAGATAAAATGGAAAGATAACTTTCCATCTAATACTGAAATCTTAGAACCAGCAAATAGTTTTATGTTACCAAGCATAAAAAGAAAAATTATATTAAATAAATTATATAAAATTTCTTTGGCAGAAGATTTAAATTACAGTCTTCCCTCGTTTCATATTTCATACGGAACGGATTCAGCTCTTTCTCCTAAGAAAAAAGAACATTTAGAGCAGGACGGTGTATCTAACAATTTACAATACCTAAATAGATTACGTTTATTAGAAAAAAAAAAAAAAATAATTATTTGCAGGCCTCGGCAAAACGAAAAAAATTTAGAAACAAAAAGCCGCTCGCCGGCTGCTTCGCTTGAAAATAGTTCTAATGTTTCCGACTCGAATGAAATTCTTAATTTGAAAGGCAAAGAATATTCTAAACAAACCGAAAAGGATCCACTCACAGGTAACATTGTGAAACCAAAAATAAAAAGAAAAGTTGTATTAAAAAAATTCTATATTTCGGAAAGTAATCAAAATCAAATTAAAATTATTCGTGTACCAGAAGTTATACTTGATAATGAGCAACGATTTTCCAAAGAAGAAGAGCAAAAGTCTGCTTTTTTGGACAAACAAGAAAAGACTCCACAATATTTATTAAAAGTTATAGGAAAAACTATATATAAAATTTATCGTCCAAAAAAAATCAAAACTCCGTTTTCTAATTTCAATAAATCTACTAATATTTCTTCAACAAACCGATTAAATATACCAAACAAAAAAAATACTTGTCGCAAGCCACTAATAAAAAGAATTTCAAGTCTTTCTTTGTCCCAGATTTTCAAAAGAACAAAAGAAAAACGAAGCAATTCTAAATTAAAAGTTTTTATTAAGGATATATATAAAATGTACTATTTAGAACCAATGAAAATAAAAATTTATGATGGTCTTTTTTTTGATATAGATAAGCAAGCCGAAATTAAAATGTTTGATGTTAATAAATTTGAAAATAAAAATTTTCGTTTATCATCTGTCTTACCTAATCCTCTTTTTGATTCTCTTCATTCAGACTCTAATCAGAACGATGAGAAAACAATAGAGAACAAAAATGCAAAAGAACAAAAAAAAAATGGGACTGGTATGAATAATAATATCTCTGATCTTACCATATTAGAAAAAAATCATGTTACCTCTACAAACGAAGATAGTTTATTAAAAAATCCAAACGTTTCTCGGCCAAAAAAAAAAATACCTAAAAGAGAATTTTATTCTTTTTTAGATACTGATATACAAAAATTTTTTTATCCAGATATTTCTCCATTAACAATAGAACAGTATGAAAAAGAAAGAAAACATGAACTTCAAACAAAAAAAATTTTTAATAAAATATATAAAATAAATTGTCAATTTGAAGAAAAAAAATACGAATATATTAAAACCGGATTATTAAATTTTCCTCAAATAGTGATAATTGTTGGACAACAAAAAGAAATGAAAATTATTAAAGAATGTCAAAAACTAAATATTTTGACTATTTCTATTTCAGATTCTGATGGTGATCCATCATTAACCAATTTATTTATTCCAGGAAATGATGATCATCCTATTTCTGTTGAATATATGCTAAAACATTTAGCCGAAGCTATTGATATTGGTAAAATTATCCTTAATAATTTAAGTACACCTTAAAATAACTTTTTTATTTTAGCCATATATTAGCCAACGGCTAATATATCGCGTTTTTTTTTCCATATATCAAAGATATATGGAAAAAAAAAGGCTTTCGCGTCGTGTCTGCTTTGGTTATACCCTTGGGTATAATCAAAGCGGGCACCAGCCATATATTAGCCAACGGCTAATATATCGCGTTTTTTTTTCCATATATCAAAGATATATGGAAAAAAAAAGGCTTTCGCGTCGTGCCCGCTTTCGATATATTAAAAATATATCGAAAGCGGGCGCCAAAGCCATATATTAGCCGTTGGCTAATATATCGCGTTTTTTTTCCATATATCAAAAATATATGGAAAAAAAAAGGCTTTCGCGTCGCGTCCGCTTTCGATATATTTTTAATATATATTGTAAGCAAGCGCTATTTCGAGTGGGGAAAAAGAAAAATGTTTCCTTTCTTGGGTATTCTTTTTTACAAAAAAAAAAAGATCTTTCCCAAATTTTTTTATTTTGAAGTGAACCGCTTTTTTTTCTTGTGAGAAACTATTTTCTTTCATCAATATTTAACCCTAAAATTATCTAATATGGAACGTTTTTACCGCATTAGTTTCACTTTTCTTTGGCCTCAATAGGGGCTATATTATATAATATAGTGAAGCAGACTATAATATTTTTCATTTGGGCCTCTTATTATATAAAAAAAAGAGGCCAAAATGAAAACCAAATAGAAAAATAGGAAAAAGCGACTAAATATAAGTATTATATTTTTTCTTGTCTCTACGACGTTAAATGTTGGAAAGATAATCTAGAAAACCTTTTTTTATTTGATTAAAAAAAAATATAAAAGACAAATCGCAAAAAATAAAAATTAAACATTTCATGTAAAATACTTATAATCAATCAAAGATTATAAAAATATAACTGTCCGGTTTTTTTTTGTTACGTCTTATAGACGTAACAAGGAATCTTTTTCCAGCCATATATAGGCCTTTGGCCTATATATCGCGTTTTCCTTTTGATCTATCAAAGATATATCGAAAGAAAAAGGCTTTCGCGTCGTGCCCGCATTCGATATATTAATAATATATCGAATGCGGGGGCCAAAGCCATATATAGGCCTTTGTGCTTGTGCCCGCATTTAATATATTATTAATATATCGAATGCGGGGGCCAAAGCCATATGTAGGTCAAAAGCCTATATATTGTATTTTCCTTTGGTCCGAAGGTATAACCAGCCATATATAAGCCAAAGGCTTATATATTGTGTTTTTTTTTGGTTATACCTGAGGGTATAACCAAAAAAAAAAGACTTGCATCGTCGTTTTTTATTTCCGCTTACTCTGTTTCGTCCAAAATACTAAACCGGTATTTTTTTTTTCATCGGGAAAAAAACTAGCAAAGGTAAAAAACGACTCAAAGAGAAAAAGATTCCCTGCAATAAGCTGATACTGAACGGATCAGCTTATTGCAGGAAAAGATTATCCCGTCGGAAATCTCCGTTGAGTATTTCCGACGGGTTTAATATAATTATCTGATCCAGAATGGAGCAGATAATTTCAAGGGAAGACCAGCTTGCTCTGCTATAAAAACAAATGAAAAATAAAAAAATATTATTTATTTATAATTATGACACGTGTAAAAAGTCCAAGAAAAAGAAAACGTCGTAGTATTTTTCGTTTAAATGTAGGATATAGAAAACCCGCAAATAATAGTTTTAAAATTGCTAATCAACGATTTTTAAAAGCCCAAGTTCATACTTTTCGTGATCGACATAAGAAAAAACAAGTTTTTCGACATCTCTGGATTACTAGATTAAATGCTTTTTCACGAAAATTATTTGAAATAAATTATAGTAATTTAATTTTTCAACTAAAAAAAGCAAAAATTTTAACAAATAGAAAAATAATGGCACAATTAGCAATTTATGATTTTTTTGTTTTTGAATCTTTTAGCAAATTTATTGATTAAAAATATTCATTTTGCATAAGATTCTGCCTGGTTTTAATAACCCATAATTTGGTTTATTTATATAATTGTTCCGTCGGAAATACCCAACCGGTATTTTGGACGAGATAATCTTCCCCTGCAATAAGCTGATACGTTTCGTATTAGCTTATTGCAAGAGATCTTGTTCTCTTTGGGAAAAAAGAATACTGGTTGAGTATTTCGTCCGAATTTATCATATGACCCTTCAAAACCGGGGGGGGGCCGTGCAAAAAAAGACTAAGTTTTATTTGGTTTTTAAATATTAAATTTTGTTTTTTCGTTTTCACGCCGAAAATTTTTTAGTTTCTCTATAGAAGGACAAAACCTGCCCATTGACAATATTTAGCAATATATAGCCATATATAGGCCAAAGGCTTATATATGGCTATATATTGCGTTTTACTTTGCTCCGAGGGTATAACTAGTCATATATAAGCCTTTGGCTTATATATTGCCTTTTTTTTTTGGTTATACCCTCGGGTATAACCAAAAAAAAAAGGCTTGCATCGTTTTTTAAGAACTTTTTTTGGATAGCTCAAAAGCTATCCACTGCCCCGCTTTGCAGTTTTAATGCAAAGCGTAGAGGGAAAAAAAGACTCGCTTGCTTCGTCGTTTTTTAGATAGCAGGTCTCTTTGCAATATCTGGTCTTGTTGCATACCCGATCTCTTTGCATATCCGGTCTCTTTGCATGTCCGGTCTCTTTGCATGTCCGGTCTCTTTGCTTGCAAAGAGACCATGCAAAGAGACCATGCAAAGAGACCATGCAAAGAGATCATGCAAAGAGACCATGCAAGGAGACCCGCTATAAAAAAAAAGACCCACCAAAGTTATTAAAAAAATAACTAATAATTTTTTAATTCAACGCGTTACGTCCGCCTTCGATATATCTTTGATTTATCAAAAACGGGCGATACGCAAAAGCAAATAAAAAAATTTGTGCATTTTGGCTTTATAAAAAAAATAGCCTTTTAATTCTTTCAAAAAGACGAAAATTAAAGAATATCAGCCAAAAATAATAGCCACGAAAAAATATGCTTTTTTTTATTTTAAATCACCCAAAATTTGCTTTTTTTAAAAAGTGTTCAAAAAATATGTTTATAAAAATAAAAAATATTAGGAAAATTTTATGATTAAAAATATAAATGCAAAAGTTCTATTAAATACTGCTTTAAAAAATCGCTTATCAAAAACTTCATTGGCAGCTTCATTATCTCAAAATAAAGAAAAAAAGCAAGTTTTTAATGAAAAAAATGATACATTTCTTACTTTTCCCGATTTTAAAATAAATCAAGATATTAAAACCATTTTAAAAGTTTTAAAAATTGATCTTAACTATTTTTATCGTTGTCATGCTTTTACCGTAACTTTATGCTGTATAATGGGACAAATTCGCGCCCGAGCACTCACTTCTGGAAAAAGTTTACAAGAAATTCAAAAATTTGATTCTTTACGGTTTTATTCAAAAGTTTTAGCTTCTAATCTAGATTCACTATATCTAGCGGGCATTTTTAGTTTAAATCAATTGCTGCCTCTTTTAAATGCTAAAGAATCAGAAAATAATAAATTAAAAAATTTTTTTTTTTCTTTATTAATTTCTGATAATAAAGCTACTATTAAAATGTCTCGAGAAACTATAATGGCTTCTTATACAAATAAACTAGTCTATGGAAGAGGTCTTGTTAGATCCTATATAGGAAAAATGCAAACAACTCCTATTTTTTCTCTTTATAATCCTGGAATATATAATGATATAACCATAAGTAATTTACAAAATTTTTTTCAAGACAGTGAAAATATAAATATAAATTTAATAGTTAACTCTATACACCAATTATTTCACAATAAAACCATTTTCCGAGATAACATAAACTTAAATTCAAATAATTTTAATAATCTTGTTCCTTTAGAAGAAAGCTTAAATCTAAAAATTATTCGAAAAGATAATTTAATTAATATTCTGCATGATACTCATTTAGATGAGCATGAAAAAAAAATTTCTTCTATTGAAAAATTAAGACGAAAAAAAATAAAAGAACTTAACAAAAGTCTTTTTATTATAGAAAAAAAATAAAATGAATACGAAACCACCGACAAACAAAATATTCATTTATTAAAATTGCATAAACTTAACAAATTATAAAATAAATATTTTAAAATATTTATTTTGGCTTTGTTTATAAAGGTCTTTTCATACCTTGTTTTTCCTATTACGTTTTTACTCCGTCGGTTCTCCTTCATGTTTTACATTATTATATTTTTTAAATTAAAGAACTATTCATAATCTTTTGCCCTCTTTTCAGGTATTAAAAATATTTTCAAAGAGATTGCCGTTGCGTTTTATTTCGCTTTAACTTTACCATCCGTGTTTTATTCGTTTTATTTTGAACGAACTCTGAAAGAAAAAGAGTATTTCGAGTCGAGACTATTGTCGGTGAACTAAAGCGAGGTAAAACTAAACGGCACGAGCCCGAAATATTATAATAATATAAATTATTCCATTCCAATCTGGCACTGCCTAATATAATAAAGGGAAACCGAACGCAGAAAGCAAATAATAATATATTAAAAAGAAATTTGACCATTTGCTCTTTTTCAAGAAAAAAACAATCCGTTTTTAAAACCGAATAGAAAAAGACAAGGAAAAATATACATGAATAGCGATCTATATAAAAAAAAGAATTAATTAACCAGTCATTGAAAAGAGATTGCCTATATATTGCATTTTTCTTTTGCTTTCTCCCCAATGGGAAGAAAATAAAAAGGTTCTCGCGACGCACCTGCTTTTTTGTCGTGCCCGCTTTCGATATATCATTGATATATCGAAAGCGGGCACGAACGCTAGCCATATATAGGCTTTTGGCCTTGTGCCCGCTTTTGATCTATCTTTGATAGATCAAAAGCGGGCGGGACGCGAAAGCTATATATTGCATTTTCCTTTTGCTTTCTTTCCGGTAGGGATAGAGCAAAAAGAAAAGGTTTTCGTATCGAAATAATAAATAATATTTTTTATTTATGAGGCGCTACGCCAATGGAAATCAATAGCTAAAAAACGAATTTTACATATTGGGAACGAATAGAAAAAACTAAATATAAAATCTATTTAAAATAAAAAATTTACGGTTTCTTTTTTCAAAACTAATAAAAATAATAAAATGAGCGAAATTTTTTTATCTCTTCGAAGTGGAGAAGGTATCGCGACGTAAAAGCTGTTTCTATCAATTGATGATCTATAATCAATTGATAGAAACAGCTTTTATTGTAGAAAAATAATAAATTCATTTCCAAATTTTTTCTTGAAATACTCTTTTTCCTGCGGGTCTTTTTTTATCTCCGCTCATTAAAGGAGATAAAAAAAGACTCGCTTGCTTCATCGTTTTTTGGATTCCCTTTTTTAAAAAGAGAATAAAAAACTCACTTGTCGTTTTTGATTCCTTTTTAAAAGGAATCAAAAAGACTCGCTTGTCGTTTTTTTCCTTTTTAAAAAAGGGAATCCAAAAAAAAGACCCATCGAAAAAAAGATTTTTCTGCATAGTCCCCTCACATGCGAGCTTGCAAAAGGACCATATGGTAAATTTGGCAAAATCTTTTTCTTGGTAGGAAAAAGCAATACCGGTTAGGTATTTAAGCTGGGTTTACCATAGTTATCTGCTCCGTTTCAGATCAAATAATTGCAGAGAAAGACTAGCGGAGGTAAAAAAATACCAAAAGCAAACAGTCTTTTCGGTTGCGAGGAAACCATATTTAAGACGGACGGTAATATATAAGCTTTCGTATGTTTTTTTCCAGCAATGTCTTTTTTGGAATTGTCCATTATGGATTATTTATTTTTTTTCATTATATTATGCAGCAGCGAAGCAGCTTGCGTCGTCTTTTGTTGAAGAACGCAAAAGCTTTTTACTGCCCCGCTTTGTAGTTTTAATGCAAAGCGTGAAGGTAAAAAAAAATCGAAATATAATATTTTTTTATTTGGGCCCCAGTTTAATATATAAAGAGGATCCGAAACGGAGGCCGGGACAAACATTTCGTAGTAAATAATTTCAAGAAAAAAATTATAAAAAAAACTAACTATGGATTTTCTTAGATTAATTTTTAAATTTATTGAAGAAAGTTCGACACTAAAAAAAATCTAATTTAAATTATATGATTAAAAGTATAAATGCAAAAACTAACGTAAAAAAAAAAAAAAAAGAAATCTATATTGCTCTTCCTAAATTAAGAGTCAATCAAGACATTAAAAATCTTCTTAATATTGTCAATTTTGATCTTAACTATTTTTATAGTTGTCATGCTTTTACCGTAACTTTATGCTGTATAATGGGACAAATTCGAGCCCGAGCACTCACTTCTGGAAAAAGTTTACAAGAAATTCAAAAATTTGATTCTTTACGGTTTTATTCAAAAGTTTTAGCTTCTCATATAAAACCATTAGTAGTCGCAAAAATTTTTAGTTTTAATAAACTATTACCTTTGTTTAGTGAAGAACAAATAGAACCGTCAAAAATTAAAGCGATTTTTAACTCTTTTAAATTTTCTGGAGAAAAAGCTACAATTAAAATGTCTAATGAAGCTATAATGGCTTCTTATGAAAATAAGCTAATTTATGCAAGAGGTCTTATGCGTTCTTATATAGGAAAAATGCAAACAACTCCGATATATTCTCCACAAACTCTTGGAAAGTATAACGATATAACCATAAGTAATTTACGAAATTTTATTCAAGGAGGTGAATCAATGTATCTGGAATCTCTTATCGAATCAATACAAGAATTATTTCACAAAGAAACCATTTTTTTAGATAATATAAACTTAAATTTAAATGATTCTGATAATCTTGTTCCTTTAGAAAAAAGTCTAAATTTACCAATCAAACGAAAATATAATGAAATTATAATACCTTTAAACACTAGTTTAGATGAAAAAGAAAAAAATATTTCTCTAATTGAAAAATTAAGAAGAAAAAAAATAAATGAAATTAATCAAAGTGTATATAGTAATAGAACAAAACAAGAAAATTAAATGTAAATTTTAGAGACTATATTTCGACAAGGCAGCGGAAGCGAATAAAAAAAAAGATAGCTGCTTGAGTTGTTAGTGCCACGTTTGGATTTCTTTCTATCGTTCCACTCAACATTTTTAATTCGAAAAGAAAAGAGCTTCATCTATTCTGTTTTTACTCTGCTCTTTCGGTCCCTCTTTCTAAAGACAAATGAAAAATACTATATTACGGACTTGTGCCGTTACATTTTACTAAGGTAAGACGAAAAGACACTCTTCTTTCAGCCATATATAAGCCGTTGGCCTATATATATTGCGTTTTTTTTTCTATATATTTTTGATATATCCCCGGTGGGAAAAAAGAAGGCTTTCGCATGGAAATAATAAATAATATTTATTATTTCATGCTTTAGCGTCCAAAATAATAAATATTATTATTTTGATGCTCTCGCGACGCGCCTGCTTTCAATATCTCTTTGATATATCGATAGCGGGCGCTAGCCATATATAGGGCCGAAATATAATAATTTTAAATGGTAGAGAAAAAATGGACCACTTGTCCTTTTTGATTATATTTAAGTCCTCCGACGTATAATATAATAAAAGGAAACAAAGGTTTGGCATGCAATCTGGAATGGGAGAAGGCTTGGATAATTTGAAAAATTCAAACATTGTAATTATAATAATATAAAGATATTTTTTTGGGTCTTTTTTTGAGAGTGGTCTCCTTGCATGGTCTCTTTGCATGGTCTCTTTGTATGGTCCCCTCGCCAGCGAGGGGACCATGCAAAGAGACCGGAGATGCAAAGAGATCGAAAATTGCAAAGAAACCACTCTCCACTGCCCCGTTTTGCATGGTCCCCTCGCTCGCGAGGGAACCATGCAAAGCGTGGAGGTAAAAAAAAACTCTTAAAAAACGACGTAAGCTTCAAAACATACTTTTTATCAAAGCAGTACTAAGAAAATTTCGATTAACTTTATCCATGTCATTATTTAATTGTTTTTTCACTCGTTTTTCAATGTGGAACTTTTTCATTTCATAGTTCCATTCATTGATTTATATTTATTGATGGAACGATTTTTCTTCTTTTATTGTCTGTCGCATAAGAATACTGTTTGAATATACCTACACGATTGGCTTTATCATTTGGTTTAAAAACCCCTCCGATAAAAAATGCCTTTTGCGTATTACCTTATCTATTGAATAAAACAGTTTTAGGGTTATACGACCTATTTAACCCAAGGTTATGCAAGCCGAAAAAAAAAGACAAAAAAAATGAAAAAAAATAAGTTATTTCTATTTAAATAAAAAGCCACTCGCCGAGTGCTTTGTTTTAAAAATATAAAATCATAAATTAACTCTGTGCTTTTTTCAATAAATTTAAGAGAGTTTATTCATATGTAAGCTTTCAAAAGAAATAAGAGCTAAAAACTTTTATTTTTCTGAAGTATTAATTTAATACTGGATTCTATATTTTTTTTAAATCCGATATTATTAAACCCGCAATTATTATCTATAAAATATTTTGCCATATTTCTTTTTCTCGAGACAGGAAAAATCTGTCGGCTGTATCGCTGTTTTCTTTCATGAATCTTTGATATATCGAAGGAAACACGCGAAATTGCTTTAAAATGTTGTATAGAAAAGCTGGATGTTCCGATTTCGCGTCGCGTTTGCTTTCTAATTTCTTTTACTTATAAAGGAAAGCAGAAATGCGGGCACGAGGCCAAAGGTCTATATCTGGCTTTGGCCCCCGCATTCACTATATTATTAATATATCAAATGCGGGCACGACGCGAAAGCTATATATTGCTATATAACATTTTTTTCGATCTATTTTTGATATAGCGAAAAAACCTTTTTAAGGTCTTTTTTTACCACCACGCTTTGCATGGTCCTCTCGCTCGCGAGGGGACCATGCAAAACGGGGCAGTGGATAGCTCAAAAGCTATCTAAAAAACGACGAAGCAAGGGTAGAAAAACAAAACCTCGAGGTCTAGATTCATTCAGAATTGGGACCATTCGTTTCTCTCGCCATCGAAATTACTATACGATGGCATAAAAAATATTATAAAATTTTACAATTAACGATTATGCCAAAAATTAGCGGTGAACGTCCTTTTTCAGATATTTTAACTAGTATTCGTTACTGGATTATTCATAGTGTTACAATACCAGCATTATTTATCTCTGGTTGGTTAGTTGTTAGTACTGGTTTAGCTTATGACGTTTTTGGAAGTCCTCGTCCAAACGAATATTATCAAGGTTCATATCAAGAAACTCCTTTACTAATTGATCGCTTTAATGGTTAAAAATTTTATTTTTTAATTTATTCGGAAAATATTTCTTTGTTTTGCTTTTCAAGCAATCTATTTTATCGCTTTGACGATCGAAAATGTCATTTGCCTTCATCGATCGATCTACATTGATCGATGAAGGCAAATTGAGTGGTATTTTAATGTTATTTTTGTATTTATTTTCATTTATGCTTTTCACCAAAAAAGTGAAAACAATTTCATATATCATGTAGGAAATACCTTTTTATAAAAAGGTATTTCCTTTAGTCTAAAGATTCCTCTAAAATTGATTTAGCGGTTGGGTGAGAATACCCAAAAGATATTTGCAAGCGATTGCATTTCTTATTTGATTTTTATTCTGTTTTTCCTTGTTTTTACTAAATTATTATACGTTTTTTCTTTTGTCGGTTCGGCTTATAAAAAAGCCAAACGTAAAATTATAGCAGGGATAAATACAAATCTAATAATTTAGAGGATTATTCGATTTTTCAAAATATAATGAAGGGGTTCGGTTTTACATTTAGTCCTTTTCAAAAGATCAAAAGTGGAGGAAAACGTTCCGAACCATATAATAAAAAAAACAGAATAGAATTGGTGCCCGCTTTCTATTTATTGAAAGCCGGTACGACGCAAAAGTGATATTTTTTTAAATGTGCTTATAGTAAAGTACAGATAAAAAAAGTTTCCCGGTTTTCTCCTTTTAAAACTCTTTATTGAAGCAATATTTTGTTTTTTTGCAAATATGTAAAAGGAAAAAAGTTGGTGCTCGCATTTGATCTATCAATCAAAGATAGATCAAATGTAGGCACAAGACCAAAAGCCTATATATGGCTCGAGCAAGGATAGACAACTAATTAAATACATTGCCATAGATGCTTTTCTTTTGCGATAAAATTTTAATAAACCAATTAAAAAAAAGAATTATTATTTCTTTCCGATATAAAGAAAGTCGCAAATAATAAATTATTTGTTATCTCTCTCTTTTTTTTTGAAAAAGATAGCAAATCTATTTGGAACCTAACCTTAATAAGGAAATAAAAATTGTAAAAAAACTAAAAATAAAATGTAACTCTACGAGAAAGAGAAAAAAAACATGAGAGAAAATTGATTTTAAAAATTTCATAAAATAAAAAAAAATAATTGAATTAGATGATCAGTAAAATACCGTTTATTGCTATGAGTTTATTAAAACAAGTTGAAAATTTAAATCGTCAAAAAAAAAAAAAAGTAATAACTACATGGTCACGTGCTTCTATCATTGTTCCTATAATGATTGGACATACTATTGCTGTTTATAACGGAAAAGAGCATTTACCCGTTTTAATAACTGAACAAATGGTTGGTCATAAATTAGGAGAATTTTCTTTAACAAGAACTTTTAGATCGCATGTAAAAAAAAAAAAAAAACTTAGATAATTTTTTTATTTATAATATATTTATAATTTTATTATGGAAACAATTTATTTTAATTAAATTGTTTAGGTTTTTTACCATTTTTTTTCTTTTCTATTGTTATTTGTCTATCCCACTGATCTTTGAGTATTTCGAATGAGATAGCATCTTTTTTTTTATTGATTTCAATTGCGTCGCGCTCATTTTTAATTTATTAAAGATATATCAAAAAAAAAGCTTTCGTTTCGCGTCCCGCTCGTCTTTGATCTATCTTTGAGAGATATCTATCAAAGATCAAAAATGGGTCATGTTCATAAATAAACACAACGATATTGTAAAAAATATGTTTCGCTTTTTTATAATAGAAATAAAATGAAAAAAAAAGTTTTGAATATTTGTATATTAATATCCCTACCTGATATAAAAAAAAGAGAGAATAAGTTTGCACTGGTTTTTCACTTTTATATATGAATATTGAAATAAATAGAACAATAAGAAAAAACAAGTAGACTATATTTATTTCTAGCGCCCGCTTTCGATATATGTTTCAAATATTAAAAATCTAGTTTTTATATGGTCTTTTTTTTGGATTCCCTTTTTTAAAAAGGGAATCCAAAAAACGACGAAGCAAGCGAGTCTTTTTTTTGAATATCCAAAAAACAACGAAGCAAGCGAGTCTTTTTTTTACCTCCATGCAAAACGGGGCAGTACCTTTACGCTTTGCATTAAAACTGCAAAGCGGGGCAGTAAAGACCTTTTGCGCTCTTCAACAAAAGACGACGCAAGCTGGTCTTTTAAGGATTTTAAGAATCGAGCCAAGGGACCGAATATGCAATGAGACCGGATCTTGCGATGAAACTGGATCTTGCTAGGAAATTGGTTGCTTTTGTTTTTATAAAAAATAGAAAATAAATATAAAGCAAACTTTTTTAAAAATAGAAAAAAACAGTAACTTGTTTATATCAATGATAATTAAAAAAAATTTTAATAAATATTCAAACAGTTTCGGTTTTCATAACTGGTCGAAAATACAGTGAGAAAAAAGTAAACTGCTCTTCCAATTTTCTTTTCAGTTATCCTCTTTATTATATATAAGGGAAAAAAACTGAACAAAGGAGAAAATTTGTTTGACCGTTGTCTCTTTATATTCTTCTTTCGCTCTATTTTATATGAAAAGAAAGAAAAACGCGATATATCGACCAAAAGCAAAAGCTTATATATGGCTTAGCGACTACTTTTTACAATATGAAAAAAAAAGATCTCATTGTTCCGTCTTTCCTTATTCCATTATGCCCTTATCAAGCCACCTCTCTTCAACCACCCCCCATGGGGGGTGACTAAATGAAAAATCTAATATGACGATGAAAGAGTATAATAATCAACAACCTTTCCTCCCTCTACAGTGAAAACCAAATGGTCAATTTTTCATAAAATCAGGACAAAATATATATATTCATAAGGAAAGCGATTTATTAAAACAATCATTAACTATAATTTTAAATCCAGTATTATTTGTAAATTTTTCAAAAAAGCAAAAAGACCTTTTACTTTACAATTTAAGAAAAGAAAAAAAGCTTAGTTTAAAAATCGAAA